CTTGTAAGCTAGTACAGGTCGATCCTTGGATACATCATCCAACAAATCAAATTCAAACAGCAAAAAAATCAATAATAAGGACATGAAACTTTCAGCATCAATTAAAGAAAAACAGTGAGATCACCGCACGCACCGACCTGCATGAAATTCATTGGCTCTCCGTCCGGTGAAAATACAACATATGTGACGGATTACAAAAAGTGCACAATCTCAGGATTGAGCTTGCTGAGGAACATTCTCAATCGGAGCATCATTCCAAGCGTTGTTGCCTATCAGACAATCAACACAATGCAATGTGATTATTTGCAATAAATAATTAGAAGTAGTGATGCCAAGTCGGATGAGGTGTGGATGCTAAGTATGACAAGGCTAAATGTGCTTTTTCTCATGAGAAAATGCTAAAAAAAAAAAAGAATCACACGAAACCAGTCGATCTTCAATTTGTGCATAGATTCCTAAACCTGGTTGCCCTCCTCAGACCAGAGCGAATTTTACATCATAATTTTAACATTTTGAATATCCGCTGCTGCTAAGACCCAGCGACCACCACCAGCTAAGGCCATGAAAAACCACCCAGCATCATTTAACTTAACTTGAAAAAAGGAAAGGGGTGCGTGCCGGTGTATAAAGTTTCGTGTATATGCGGCTTACAAACGCAAAAAATTAGCAGTTTGCTACAGTAACATGGTATTTTTTTCCATCATTACTCGACGTACTTACCAATGCATATGGGTGGGGCAATGTAAAACCATGGCATTTCAACAGGTGTGTGCTTCTGTAGCATGTAAAGAATGCACTCCTAAACCTAAATATTCTTAATTAAGAAATTGTTGCAATATCAAGACAAAAAAAGAAGGTAAAAAAGTACTAAATGGGCTTAGATTAGCACCAGAATGCTGGTAATTTGAGATAAAATCTCTTAAACCTAACGGATTTAATCAGATCCGTATAAGAATATTCAATTTTTATAACAAAACAAAAGGATATCCCCCGTTGACCTCAGCTCCGACATCTTTGCCTCGAAGCAATTCAACCATATTTTATTAATCGCACCACTACTCCTGATTGTTGCGGTAGGGTTGCTTTCTTTGAACTTTATCCAATCTCTCTTCCACTAGATCATGCATCCATTTATCAAGCAAGTCGGTTATGTCATCACTCACTTCTTCTCGGCTCGCGTAAATATGCAAATCAGGTATGGAAGGCTTGGATTTTGGTAACCATGATGACGGGTCACGAAAGATGCTATATTAAAAGCTCCAACTTTTAGGCTTCTTATGGAGAGGCGTTGGGGTATAGAGATTGCGTTTAACATAGAGACATCTCCTTTCATAAAAAGGTCTTGATTCAACAAACACTGTTTCGGTAGTAGGCTGACCTTTCTTAGACCCGATAAATTGGACAGATTTACCACCCACCAGTCTTTAGCGGACTTTCCATACCAAGATCAAAGTTGAGCATGTCCATGACAGGGGTATCTACCATCTTGCTCAAGACTTTGTTGGCCTTTGGTGTGGTGCTTTTTTGCCCTGATCTGGTGTCCTCGACCATTGCCCCGTCCTCTTTGACTGAGTTGCTCCCTTTGGAGTTGTTGGTGTTTTGGCAAATCAGGGCGGGCGAACTTCTTGTCGGGGCAGCAACTTTGCGTTCTTCAGAGCATTTTGTTTTGCTACAAAACCAGATTTTAGGGAAGTTACACGGAGTTATTTATTACGATGATTATGATGAAAAAGAACAGGTATTTTGAATTCAAGGATAAGTACATATTTATATATATTGAAGCCATGAGAGGCATACGAGTGCTTATGTATGTATTCAGCTTAGCCAATGTAGAACCAATCTATTAGGGAAAGATGCCTTACCATGGCACGCCCGTATATTCTAATTTAGATAGTTAATATCCTACCATGATCATTAGCCTTTGTTGTTTTGCCAAATCGGGGAGGAGAACTTATAGTAGGGGCAGTTACATCTCGATTTTCAGTATGTGGTCCTACTAAAACGCAAAACATTGGGTTATATCCAAACCATTATTGTATAATAAGGTGCTGGCTTGTGCTAGTGTAGGCAGGAAAAAGAAAAAAAAAGATTTATTTACATCAGTATCGATATATGCCTGTACCAGTACCAAAAAAGGACCCCTATATGAACTCTTTATACTGTGCTTCAGGACCTGATGAGAAGATGGTGGGTCGTATTGAGGATGCTCCATCAAAGAAAGACAAATTACCAGACCTGGAAGCTCGACCTACGTGCCAAAGATATGCATATCAGCAAAATCTTAATCATTGTAATGAATTCCAACACCAAATGACAAGGATGCATCATGGTACTCAGAATGCTGCAAGCTCCATGTGTTCTAGGGCTAAGACTACGTTGGTGTAGGCTCCATATCCTTATCCTTCCTCTGGCATTCGCTGATCGATTGAAATTGATTTGAAATGTCCTGGCTTAGAATCCTGTAAGTTATTAAATCCTATATAGAAGGGAGTAACCTCTCACCCGCTCCATAAAAATCTATCCGAAAAGGAAGCCAATTGACTCGTATATGAAAGAAGGGCTTTAGAATCCTGGTCTCAAACCACCCTTCCCTCCATACCACTCATTCGTTAAGTTCTAATTTCATGCGGTTGCAGTCATGTTCGATCTTTTTATATGAAATGCGAGAGCTATGTTCAGTCAAATTCCCCGAAGGAGAATCGCATCCATGTTTGATCTAGTTTTCGAGTTTATTCGATAATCGACAATTATCGTTAATAGAATTAAGTGAAATATAGTCAAAAGCCAGCTAAAGACTCACTTATTCAATTCTGGTGTTAACATGGAGGGCTAAGATGAAAGATTCCCCAATCATCTAGCTCTCTCTATAGCAACCCTCCCATATAGCAATAAGATCTTAGCGTTGCTGGTCCCTTAGTTTATCGAATAAAAACTATTAGCTTTGAGTAGTGGTTCGGATTAAGCCAAGTCTAATTAAGGATTATCCAAAAGTGAATCCCCCCATTTCATCCCATCCTACTACATAGGCTGTTCAGCACTTTAACGTGGCGCACTTATAAGAGTCAGTGAAGATTCCTCTTATACGAATTCCTTTTCAAATACGTATAAATTCTCTTAAACAATCATCTCCATCATCTTCCGAAGCTACCGCTTCTCCTGAATCTTAGTTCTTTGCAGCTGCTGCTCCTTATTCTGCCCGTAGTAACCTTAACATTACCTTCTTTTCCATATACCCGTCTAGCTAGTATCTGTGAACAAAGGAGGGTCTTGTTTCATCTCTTCAGGAAACAGCAGGGCACAGAGAAGCATGGGCGGGTGTTGCTGCTCTTTCACCGGGGCGCAACACGGTACCTTGACATTATCGAGTGGCAGCTCCATTGGAGTGAACTCAAAGCGTTCGGCCCTCTCCCCCCGATACTGGCTTTGGTGTCGGTAAGCACATAAAATAGAGAGCCTCTTTCTGAGGTCCGATGCTGGGATGGAGCCGTCCCTAAGAGAATCACACCGACACGTAGAGGAGCAGACCTAGTTAGGAAAGAGGGCTCTTAGCTAGGGGGAATCTCTGCTCTGGTAAGCTTGGCCGAGCTGAGGAGTCTTGTTCCACTCCAGCCATTGAGACAGAAAGTGGAAGAGGGTGGATAGAGAGTGGGCGTGGTTCTCTATCCACAATGATCGCACAACCTGTTGTGTTGTTACTGAAGGGGAACAAAAGGAATTCTTTCCTGGATTCCGCTTCCGTATCCGTATAGGAATCCATATTGGAATATTCTTTTTATAGATTCTAACTAACTAGTAGAATTACTTAGGGCCGATATGAGTAGGATTTTGACCGATATACGATCCTACTTTTTTGATACAGTCGGGAAGCGAGGGGAAAAGTGAAGTAGGATTTTCGAGGTAATCCTATTTAATCGGACTAGTCGGGAATGCCACCGAGGGCAAATGGCTGGTATTGTTTTTGCCGTGAATCGTACCACTTTTTCTTCTTACTTTGTTTCTGGTATTACTTTGTACTATGGTTCATCCTATCTTTGTTATCTTTGGATATCATTTTATTAGATACGGTATAACTGCTACCGGCATTCTATCTTTTTTGGTATACCGACCAGGAGTTAGTAGTTTGTAAGTCCAGCTATACTTGTTAAGAAGAAAGATGGGTCTTGGAGACTATGTGTGGATTATAGAAAGCTCAATGCTCTAACAATGTTTAATAAATACCCAATTCCAGTGGTTGAAGAGCTTCTAGAAGAATTCAAAGGTGTTTAAATATTTTCCCAAATCGATTTGAGAGCCCATCAAATTTGGGGAGGAAGACACTCACCAAACCGCATTTAGGGTGCATCATGGCCACTTGGAGTTCTTAGTCATGCCTTTTGGCCGCCCCGGCTTCATTTCATAATTTAATGAATGATTTATTTAAAGAGGAGTTGAGAAAGCATGTGTTGGTGTTTTTCGATGATATTTTGATCTATAGTCAGAGTTGGGAGCAGCACCTCAGGCATTTATAGGGAGTATTTGAAAAGCTGAAACAACACCAACTATTTTCAAAATTTACTAAATGCTCATTTGGCATGCAAGAAGTAGAATACTTGGGTCACATAATAACTAAAGAAGGAGTTTCAACAGATCCTAGCAAGGTTGAGGTTATGCTCAATTGGGCGAAACCGAGTTCTTTTATAGAGTGGAGAGGATTTTTGGGACTCACCGGCAGGAAAAACTATGGAGTGATTTTAAAGCCTTTAACAGATCAGCTCAAAAAGAATGGGTTTCAATGGAATGAAAAGACCAAAATAGCATTTGAAAGGCTTAAAAGAGCTATGTGCACAGCACCGGTGTTGGCTTTGCCAGATTTTTCCCAGCCATTTTTTAATGAGGCTGATGCTTGTGAAGATGGGGTCGGTGCGGTGGGGGTGGACCTATTGCCTATTTGAGCAGGGCTTTAGGAGTTTTGAATTTGGGCAAATCGACTTATGAAAAGGAACTCCTAGCTATTCTCATGGCAGTGGCAAAGTGGAGATATTATCTAAAGGATAGGCCCTGAATAATCAAAACTTACCCAAAACCCTCTGGAAAAAAAAAACTCACAAACCAGCTGGGCCTTAACCAAATTTCTTGGGTTAGATTATACAATCCATTACAGGAAAGGCAAGAGCAATGTGGTAGCCGATGCTCTTTCTATAAGAAGCCGAAAACAAGAAAGCCAAAAAATTGACCCTGCCACAAACACACTCCATGTTTCTCAAAACCAATCTTCCTGGGAAGAAGAAGTTTCAAAGAGTTATGTGAATGATGAATTTGTAGCCAAGTTGAGCAAAGAGTTTGAAGGAAAGAATGGAGAGGATGGTGATTGGGAGCTTCACGATGGAATAATATCGAAGAAGGGAAGGCTTTATGTGGGGATAGCAGCAGCTATCAGAAAGAAGGTGATGGAAGAGTTTCATAACACCCCGATAGGAGGACATTCTGGTGTGCAATCTACTTACCAAAGAATAAAAAGAGGGTTCTATTGGCCTGGAATTAAAAGAGAGATTTGCTCTTTTGTAAGAGAATGTGGCCCTGGCCTTTTGCAGCCACTTCCCATTCCAGATCAGATTTTGAGGTGTATTTCAATGGATTTTAGAGAAGTAAATCCGAGGGATGTGATTTTGGTGGTAATTGATAGGCTTACGAAATATGCTCATTTTATGGCCCCTTTCTCAGCACCACAAGTGGCTAGAGTTTTCATGGAAAATATTTGCAAATTACATGGAATGCCCTACTCTATTGTCTCAGATAGAGAGAGAATATCTACTAGCCAAGGAAGGAGCTTTTTAAGAAGCTTGGAACTAGTTTAGCCTATTACCATCCTCAAACCGAAGGACAACCCGAAAGAGTGAACCAATTTCTTGAAACATATCTAAGATGTATGGCAAATCCACACCCTAAGAGATGGTACCAGTGGCTACCCTTGGCTTTGGTACAAAACCTCATACCACACATCACTACAATGCACTCCTTTTGAAGCTCTTTACGGTTATGCCCCTCCCCACATGGAATTGGGTACACCACAAAAATGTTAAAAGGAACCTATTGAAACATACCTGGAGTGTAATGCTACATAAGTTTAAGGAGCAATTGGCTAATGCCCCGCAGGACCTGCTCTTGATCTTGCCTTAGGAACGAATTATCCAAGTGCACCCTCTTCCCGCCTTGCCTGGCTTCTTAGCCTATCCTGCCCCTCCAGCTGCTAGTAGTTCCATGAAAGGGGTCCCTTCTTCTTTACTTTACGTACCTATATCACGAGTTTACTGCTCTTATAGGCTTTCTAGCACTGGCAGAAGACCTCTTTCTTAGTGAGATTCCATAGAGAGTAAGATCGGACAAGACAATTTCAATATGTTGGTCTTTTATCGAAAGGGCCAAAATCGAGAGATCATGCAGAAAGGAAAGAAGTGACTCGTAGATAGAAATGAGAAGTAGAACCCAAGAAGGGCTGCTTTAGTTGATCCAGAAAAGGGAGGTTTTGGTTTTAACAAACCCCAGATATGAGATCTCTTATATTACTTCACATGCCCCCAAAAGCTTGCAAACGAAAGTCTCAATGTTAAATTATGCAGCCAAGTAGTTAAGTTCAAACCTAGATTTCATATCTCAGGCTCATAGCAGATCCAAGAAAGAGCCCAGACCTGCTACGATCAATTTTAACGGATACAACTCAAATTGGAGGAATTTGGAAAACCCATTTGATTATAGACTTTCTTTAGAATTAAAAAAGTAGTACTTTTGAAGCTCTTCCTGGCTCTTTTTGGCTCGTCTTTCTGCTCTTTTTGGCTCTACACATGCCTACGTGTAGAGCTCGTGCCGTAGTGTAGAGCTCATTAGTAGTGTAGAGCTCGTGCCGTAGTGTAGAGCTCATGCCTACGTTACTCGCTCGTGCCTACGTTACTCGCTCGTTCCACTGTAGTTTCACTCGCTGGGGTTCACACACGAAGAGAATGATTCGATCAGGGATAACTTCTCAACCATGCCTGTTATAGGGAGGGGCTCTTCACTTCGGCTCTTCAAAGAAAGATGGATTGTTTGGGACGGGTACGACTTTTTATACCTGGCATGCTAGCAAGGAAGCTAGCCTATGTGCAAGTCCAAGGCGAAGAAGGACAAGGAAATCCCAAGCTATTTATTTCATCTGTAGTCGTCGGCTCAGCACACTTAAAATACCTTTTCTTTGCTTACTATCCTACTGTAAATAAAGTGATAGTAGCATCGTTAAAAGAGTTTGATCAAAGTCCTTTCCTTATATTGTTAATAAACTATCATAACTTCATGGTAAAGCTATCTGGATTTATAGGAAATAAGGCGCGCAGCGCGGTACTTTTACCCTACTACACAAGGAACGTAGTCGTAGACTACTAGGAGCTATTCTAGGTAAATCACATCGTTGGGCAGCACAAGTAATTAAACGTTCTGAGGGATCGAAATATTATCTATTTTAAGGAGCATCCTATTACACAAAATGATCTAGTACCAACTATGAATCTGAAATAAATTTCTAAATAAATGGCAAAAGTAGAAAAACTAGAAACTCAACGTACTCTTAAAAATAAAAGTATATTACTCTAATGAATGCTACTACTGGAGAACGTACCACTTACTTATCCTAGTAAATATTATGTTATTAAACATGTACTACGAGAGATAGGATGGTTTAAGTGGCCCTTTCCATGGTTCTGTCCAGTCGATAGTCAATTTTCCGAGAACTCACATGGTTTTCGCCCTTGCCGTGGACCCAAAACCTTCTTTCGAGCACTAAAGGAATGGCCTGCTTTGGATCGGATTATTCAATGCGACGTTGTGAAATTTCAAGAAATGAATTTGATGTGAAAACGTTGTGGGAGTGCAATTTCAACAGGGGTGTGAAATTGAGAACTGTTAGCCATTTGAATTCTTTCAATTCTGCTTTTTTGACCTAAGAGTTTATTTGGATTATGATTCCGGTAATAAGCAGTCATTCGGATGGGTATGGTAGGTTGCGTTCGACCCAAGTAATAGTGGGTTTTATACTGGTTGCATCGAAATATCATATTGAATATCATATATAGTAAAGGGAAAACTTACAACTAATCCAACGAATGATGTTGCTTAAGAAATACCCATAAGGTAATTCACTTCTAGGATCCAAGATTCCTTTCTTTTGGGGCAGGCACTCCGGGGCCGAAGAGATAGAGGCCTCTTTCGCGTCTCCCTTCCTCCCCCCAGGCAGGGGCCCACCATATGGAGTATAGCCAAGTGGTAAGGCATCGGTTTTTGGTACCGACATGCAAAGGTTCGAATCCTTTTACTCCAGATTAAGAACACCCGAAGAGAAAAACCATATGTAGTCACCGGAGGAGTCTGCTCTTCCTAGCCTTTGACTTACATATTAGAAAGGGAGTGACCTTTACTTGATTGCTTATCTTACTAAAATTAGGAAATCTCGTACTCTTTCATTGACAAAGGCTACAAACCATAACTAAGAACCTGGGATTCTTGGCACTCCGCTCTCGCTCGGACAGCACTTGTCCTCCAAAAGTGCAATTGTTTCCAGTACTAGTCACCCAAATGTTCTATTTCAGCTCCAATTTAGCCAACTGAGCCAAAAAATGTGCAAGCTACGTCCCCAAAAGAATCTGACTTGACCAGCTAACGCCCTCCTCTACAGAACCAACAGTAAAAAAAAGCAACCTAAAGCAGAAACCCCTTTCTCTGAATAGACAATAAAAACATAAGAAATTCCAAATGAGAGTGAAAATTCATACATTATTTATATAGTAGCACTTGGCAACCGATTTCCAACATAAGCACAGCCCTGGTCCGCACCATGGCAAGTGCGACTGTGAAAGTATTAATACTGAATTTATTCTTTCATCCTTCCAATTTGATGACTTAAAAAAAAAACACAAGCCAAAAACCCATTTACCTCTTTTGATAAATGCTGAAGGATCTCTAATATTTAAGCGAAAAATAAGGCAGGTCTTTTAGTTGGATCTTTATGCCAGCATCTCTCAATTAGCGCTTCTAAGGGTTAGCTTTTCTTGGTATTGTAGGTCTCAGCCCTAAGAAGATATATAAAAACATTCGAAATATGAAAACAAATGTTATCCTAAAGAATAGTCGGTCTGATTTATACCTTCTGAACTGTTTCTACAGCAGCTTGTAGTGGTGTAAGGTACTCATACGGTACCTGAAATATATAAAAAAATCATGAAAAAATGAAAAAAGAGAGAGGTTTATAAAATTGTTTTGAGTCAATTGTTAGTTCTCGACAAATCTACATTCTGGTTCAGCTCAAATCCTGACAAGATTCTCCGGCTCTCAACAAGTTTTGATAAGAACCCCACCCAAATTCGGTTGTATAAAATCCGCTTCCTGGCCCGGTTAGTCCTACCTCATGTTGAAAATCTTTTATTCTTCACTTAGAAATGGTTATCTTATAATCTTTTTGCTCGTCTTTCTGCTCTTTTGGCTCGTAACATTAGTAGTGTAGAGCTCGTTAGTAGTTACGAGCTCGTTAGTAGTTACTCGCTGGGCAAGGATCGAAGGCATTGTTTTGAGGCATGTAATCTTTTCTCATGGTGTATGGGAATTCTCTGGAAAGAGCGATGTAGTAAGTATCAATAATCTATGGACTTCCTATAAATAGTGTAATTTGCCGGTGTAAATAAGTTTCGCAATGTTTTGGCATTCTTTAATGATTTCTTCTGGTGAAAAGGGGACCTTCTGAGAAGAACTATGTAGTTGATATGAGTAACTAATTATCTTACTATAAATAGTACGAGTTTCCAGTCTAAATAAGCGTAGCACTAATTGCCCGGGTTCGTGTGCTATGTATAAATAATGAAAATCTATACCAAAGCCGATATTGAACGTAAATTAGGTACACCGGTAAACCGTCAGTTTTGTACCATTGGCGGGTCTTCTTGATGTAGAATTTATCCCCTTTCCTGTGGAAGTACTAGTATTCTCATTTAATTGCTATGGCTGAAGATGATTCATAGTGAATTAAAAAACAATTTTATGTTATGAATAATTTGATTTTTGTAATGTAACTGGAGTGCAACATAAATAAGTGCTTGGAACAATATAAATAAGAATAGCATTCACTACGAAGTACATGGTTAGTTTGTTTAACTTGCTGTTGATCCACATTGTTGTGCAATTGTAGACTACCAACGATAGAATGTTAAGTATAAATTGATTCAGCATTTGGTATGAATAACTGACAATATTTCATTGCTTCTTAACTAGGCTTGAGGGATTTTGATCTTAATTTGGTCTACACCGAGAACGATCTTTCTTTCAACTGAAGGTGACGTTTCTATTGCATGAATAGTGATGGTAAGAATACTTGAGAAAAATGGTTTGATTTTATCTTATTTTACTTGTTTGCATTGGCTGGAATGAAAGGGGAGCTTGTTAGTGGCCTCAACCTTATATATAAAAAAACCAATATGGAGGAGTATTTCCCTCCCAAGCACCGTGCTTAGATATTCTGCCTGAAGGGCGATTTCTTGTTGAAAATGAATGACAGTGATGCCGCCAACGTAAGTTATTCCAATGCTATTAGCATCTACAAGCATCCCGCTAAGGGTTGGATCAGCTGGGGCAACTACTGTGATATGGTATCAATATTAAGAATGCATCATACAATGAGCAAAGAAAAGAGGAATCTTACACTTTTCTTTGCTTGGTACCAATACTCTCGGTATTAGAATGGGCATCGTTGTATAAGCATAGATTATTCTATTTAGAAAGTTTTTAGTAACAAAACAAAAGTACAAGCACATGGTCGGTATTTTTTTTGAATATAATAAAATACCTGTAATTGAGCTAACAAAAACAGCACTGAAATTGATTTCTATAATACTTCACTTCATTTTTGGTTTATCTTACAGGTTTCTAAGGAAACAAGGGAGGAGGCACAGGCAAAGGGCGGAAGCGGCTATAACTTCTCCTCCAACGTAGCTGGTAAGGCTATTGAGAGGGCTAGTGTCAGACTTTATTGAAGCGGATGAAGATTTTCAACTCATGGTAGCTCAGGAGTAGGAAGAAACATACTTGCTATACTATAGAATAGAAATAAGCCACTCCTAAGCGAAGAAGGCTGTGAGTGATGTAGCAGATGGGCCTATGGCCAGTTTTTCTTTTCATAGCCCGGAAAGCGAGAAAGCAGCAAACTAAGATCATAGAAGGGTCTTTTTACTTCTAAAAAAAGAGAAGGAAAGGATAGTCGGTATATCAGTTATAGCAACAAAAGTAAGCAAAAAAGGGAAAAAAGTTTGTGAAATTCTGTTCATTCGGTAACTTGAACTTGCGGAGACTTCTTCCACTGTGAGTTCCCTTTACCTAACTGGTTTAGCAGATAACCGATAAGAGATGGTTATATGAATGCATCCTCTGTCTTGAACTCATAGGAACTGAGGGCGAAGCGGTATATAAGATATAAGTTCATCTACAGCAAATAGTTGTTCTGTAAAAGCCACTGAAAAAAAAGAAGGACCTTTAGCATAGCATCATGAGTACCCCTCACACCATCTAGCTCCTTCAGCAGCTTCTCTTTACTAGTGGGAGTGCTTACTTGTTCGTTTTTATATACCCCAATAGATAAAAGCGAAAGCTCCCCTTACCAAACGAGACGATTTTAAGTGCTACGTACGGCGCTATCTAAAAGAATTTTTTGGGATGTCCACCAGAAACGAAAGAGCCAATACCTAGTTCCCTTATAAAGAAATAAAAGAATAAGAACAAAGCATAAACCTTTAATACTGTGTCTCTATACTTTATTTATGTACTAGGAGATCCAATACTGACTGAAAGTGGTCCAGAAACTCTATCACTCCTTTCCCCTCTGAAACTTCTTAATTCATCCTTAACATCACTGAAAGGAAGCTCTTCCTGGCTCTTTTTGGCTCGAGCGAGCTCTTTTTGCTCTTTTGGCTCGCTCGAGCCAAAAAGAGCAAAAACCCTCTCTCCCCGGCTTGTAATAGTCTCTGCCTTCCTGACTATGGTTCGAGTCTCAAAGCTGGGATTGGCTGGAGACCAAGAACTAGCTGTCTTAACTACTTGACCTATTTCCGAGCTCTACCTATTAAACTCATGACACCTGCTTAACCACCTATCTATTAGTTTCCTTAGACTTGCCTTAGAACTGAACTACCCGCCAAGCCCCAAGTTGACTACTACTTTGACCTGCTTTACCGAATAACTGTTAATACCCGGATCTGACTTCTTTCTTGAGTTCAGTAGAGAGTCGAGGTTAATATTCCTATTTTCCGTAATTCCCTATCAATGCTAAGACCAAGGGGTGCCCCCCTATCCTCTACTTCTTTCCTAACCAGGTCCTAAGCCTATTTCTTTACTTGACCGTTCCTGGGTTGCAAGAAAAGAATATGGGTGTATAGTTAGCTCTATTCCTTACTACAAGTCATCTATCTCAGAGTTCTCCTTTGTTTGATACCTATGCCCTATGACCTACTTGAGCATATTCATATCCTGTTTCCAACGAATCTAGTTTCCTTCCTAGCGGCAACCCAACTTACCTATTTAACTAGCCCTATTCTGTCTTTCTATTTGACATAAACTCATAGATAGTGAGGTTAGACTTCAGAAAGTCACAGTAAGAACTCCTATTCGTTGACATATGAAAAGACATTCACAGACATTCACAGGTTTAGTTGTATAGGTATTTACGGATAGCCTAGTTAGCCAAGCACTGGTCAACAAGTTGTTGGAAAGGGATAACCGAGAAATGAAAGGAGTATTATTTGTTTTTAGATCCCTCCTCGGTATGGACTGACTGGAAATCCCATACTGTCACAGCGTTGAGAGATATGGGCTTATTCTCTTTGAGCTCGAATTTTGAGAATTTCAGCTTGGTCTGACACAGCACCAGTCAAGTCGAAAACCATGGCAGGCACACGTAGTAACAGTGTTGAAGCTGGGGCGGAGGAGAGGAGGAACAACATGTCCCAAATGAGATCTTATATCGATCGGATCTCCATCGAGATGCAAGAATCCGGATCACGGATTGAGAGCAAGATAGAAGGGAAGCTATCGACCATGGTGGCCGATCAAGTCAAGACAGCTAATAAGAGCTTGGAGGAGAGGATGCTTCACATAGAGACGATGTTGGAGAAGGCGCTGCGCCATCAAAAAGGCAAGAGTCTTGTTGAGGATGCTGAGACCTCATCTCATACGTACCGCCTCACAGAAGAAATGTCGGTACCGGAGGGAGTTGGTACCGGTACACATGTCAGAAGAGATGCTGAGCCCCCTTTTCAGGTAAATGATGAAGAGTATGTATTGCCTGAAGAACACAGAAGGGATAGGGATAGGAGAATGGGGGGTACGAATGTGCCTAGACAGACATTCAATAACCAGTTACCAAGAATGGATTTCTTTCCCTTATTTTGATGAGGAAGATCCAACCGATTGGTTGATGAAATGTGAGTACTACTTTGACATGTATCAAGTGCCTGAGGTTGACAAATAAAGAATGGCTGCTATGCATTTTTCTAGAGAAGTTAATGAGTGGTACCGGTATCTCAAGGTGGGTACTCACCAGTTGCCTTGGGACTTATTGGTGGAAGAGTTTTTTGCAAGATATCAAACTGAAGGTCAACACCCAATCCCCATTGAAGAGTTCAAAAAGGTGCCTCTCTCTAAAGGAATGGCTCACTCAAACCGTTCGCTGGGTGGAAAAAGCGCGGTTGGTAGGTGGGCGGTAATGCCGATCGCATTGAAGGGTGTCTTTCATTTCAGATATCTCACTGGTGATACTATTCTTTTCCCCACCCCGGTTCCAAAATCTTTGGAAGAATGCGACGGAATTAGATACTCCCCTTTTTCGATAGAGGAAATGTTAAGGGTCTGCCTTTTGGCCCTCCATCATGTTCTTGGTCCCAGTAAAACATATACTTTTTGGCTCAGCAAAAGACTTGAGTGACAAAGTCAAAAGACTTTTTGTACACTAGTCAATTAGAATTTCTTATTTGAAAGAAAGGTTGTTTTTTATCAAAAGATCTTTTTTGCATACCTCTTAGACTTGGAGTGGAGTTTCATTATGTGTTAAATGCTAGAACTCATCTGTTTTCCAGAGCCAGTAATGGTAACTGTTTGACCCATGGCGGTGCCTGCTGACCGTGGCGTCTTCCAACTATTGTACTTCCAAGGTAACTCGCCCAACTGTTGTGTTTTCAACTATTATGCAGATGGCAGGAAGAAGTTAGGGGGAGCTATTTATGTGATCCAGAGGTCAAGGCGCCAGTTAGAGAAGCTCTCTCATGAAGGTAACACCAAAACCCAATTCCAACATTGTGGGGGCTGAGGTCCAATTCATCTCTACTGAATAAGGATCATAGCCGAAAACACTCCAATCAGACCAACCAACCAACCAATGAAGGACAGCCCACAGAGGAAAAAGGCGATGACACTCAACACGAAGAATCAAGCTACGAGCCCCCGCCTTACAAACCGCCTCTACCCCCAAAGGTTGGCCAAATACAAGCTAGACCCACCATTTGGTAAATTCTTGGAGATGCTCAAGAAGTTGCACGTTACAATTCCTTTCACAGAAGCAATTACCAACATGCCCTCCTATGCTAAATTCTGGAAGGAGTTGCTGTCGAACAAGAGGAATTTGCAAGATTGTGCAACGGTAGCATTGACCATGGAGTGTAGTGCTCTAGTGCAAAGCAAGCCACCACAAAAACTCCGAGAGATATCCGGGAAGCTTCTCAATCCCGTGCACAATAGGAGCCCACACATTCAAGAAGGCGTTGTGTGACCTAGGCGCAAGCGTGAGCCTCATGCCGAGGTCCGTCTACCAAAGACTTGGATGTGGTGACGTTATACCGACAAGGATCGCCTTGCAACTCGCGGACCGCTCAATTCGATATCCCGAAGGCGTGTTGCTAGATGTTCCTATCCAAGTTGGAGAACTATGGGTTCCCGGAGGCTTTTGATTTAGAAGGAGAGATCCTGCCACACCGAGGCATTCTTCATCAGGGCCCGCATCTGACGGTCCGTGTACAAGTCAGAGAAAGCAGAGAAATGGGCCAAGCGGAGCAACTAGGAGGAGAATAAAAAAACCAAATAGTAGCTCAAGAGCATTCTGGGTGGGGGCATCAACGCAAAGGCTGAGCTCGTGACCTAAACAGTGGAGTTCTCGCTATTGGAGAAGGAGTGCCGAATTTTCATAGCTTTTGCCCAACATTTTCTATAACTATAAAGAAAAGATCCTCATCAACCGCTTTGTTCATGAAATTCGAAAACTTCTCTAACTCGTCCAATGCATTTTCGGAACGCGAGAAAGCACGATTCTATGCCAAATACTAGGCTGACTGAGGCTCTATTCCTAAACCCATGATTTCCTGAAGTCCTTTCCTATAGTACTTTGTTTCGGAATCGTTCCTTTTGACTCGAAAGTTCTAGGAAAAGCGGGATCAGAGGATGGAGATTCAGATTGTGGCGAACCAAGCTTTTCTTTTGCTTTCCTTAAACCGAAACTCTAGTCAAAAAAATGATAAAATAAAACCAAGACGAAAGTGTAAGTTCTTCTCTTCAATCTCATTCTTCTTTTTGACACAAGCTTTTTTGGAAAATAAATAATAAATTCATCCCTTCTTTATCCTTTGCTGTGGTCTAAGTTGGATCGATTCGATGTCTTGCTATTCCGGGTCTTTTATTTCTTCATATTTATATCTTTCACACCCTTTGGTGAGTTCCTACCATTGATACCGGTGGGTACTCCTCATTCACTCGGTTGATGAACGGTAAGAGTTCTGGCCATAAGTAAATGAGATAGTGGAAACGAAGTTCCGATGTCAATTCCGCTGGGTGCGAGATGTCAATATTTCTTTTGTTCTGGTTCCTTCCAAAGATCTTAGTAGACTGGAGGAATTTAGTGATAGACTAAACACCCACACCATCCTTCGAATCTCAACATCCAAATAAGAACAAATGGAGTGTCAAATCTGGTCACGGAATCCATTCGGAAAGAGCGAGCCATAGAGAAAAAAAAAACATGATTTGGCTTTTCTAAATCTTCATTACTACTGGCTTGGCTGGCGTGTTTGTTTTGAAATTCAGCATTTATTTATTCCTCTGACTTTCATATGTGAGTAGGCTCAAATAGCTTCTCCTCAAAGATAAGATCACTCTGCGCCGAAAAAAGTCTAAGTTTTCTTTTCCACCAGCTTTCTATTTCCATTGTACTTCTTTATCATTCACTGAACATTCAGGCGCCGCTATCAGAATATGCTCTTCAAAGGATATCTATTGCTTTTTACTGATCTATCTTCTATCGGAAACTGTTCGAAACTACGCAAAACTCACTATTACCCGACTACACTCTTCCTTTATTTCCAATTCAAAGAGAATCGGGAGACATGAAATGTTTTGAGTTACGAGGAAAAAGATGGATCAAGTAGTTACGAGTGACGAATCCGCATTGTTGATAACCATTACGTAAATACAGTTTGATGAATGCTCAACTCGTCCAACCGAAGGGCTTGATCTTCGGAAAGCTGGTAGTATAGACCATAGGAAAGTCTACCCTTTCTTTACCAGCGAGTAACTACTTTAGAGCTCGTAACTACTAATGAGCTCTACACTACGGCACGAGCGAGTAACGTAGGCATGAGCTCTACACTACTAACGTGTAGAGCCAAAAAGAGCCAAAAAGAGCCAGGAAGTCTTTCCTGAGTTCTTTTAGTGAGTGGGTTATTCTCTTAAAGGAAAGTGCCTCAGCAGTCAACGAAAGAGATAGTTCGTCAAAGTCCCACCGTCGAGAACCTCATGCGCCGGAGTTGGATCTTCGTTTATGTTTATGTTTCGGGGTATGGTTTCCTTTAATTGCTGCAAAGGGAGATCAAGAGTGGAGTTCAACCATACATACAGTAAAGCCAACGCCTGGGGTGACTAAAAGGAGAAAGCGTATGTATATATTATTGTCCGCGCGAAGCCAAAGTTCCAAACAATAATTTTCTTCATTCAGCTTTAGTAATAAATAATACTGTCGCTTTCATCCACTGAAGTATTCTCTGATGTTGAAGCACGCACTGCTTCCATGACTACTATTCTAAGTGCTATTATCTTTTAGACTATTATCTAGTTGAGAATTATAAGAAAGAGTATTTTTTATTTATCTAAGAAGATATTTCGAGTATGTCAACCCCTCAATTGCATATTTAATATTTCAGAGACTCGACGTTGGAGCACCCAGTTGAGGCTTTCATAGTTTTTGTGAATGAATTGTTTGTCGAATTGACCACTAACTACAGGCCCTGAACAAAAAGGGTTCGGCATACCACGGAACATGATCTCAGTAATATCAGGCAGTTCTGGTAGAGTTCTAAGCAAATGCTGTGAAATGCCACCGGCATATTCATTTAGCTTTCTAGCGACTCCCTGTAGTGTAGCCAGTTTGTAACTTGAAAGTTCTTCCCTCTATTATTAAATGAATCAAAAGCCTACCCGTGTGACTTCAACCTACAACTTGATACGGTCTTTCGACAGAGACATCTGGATAGCTAGGGCTAGGTGCTTAAGGTCACTTGGTAAGGAAGGGTGGATAGCCGGCATAGGCAAGTCAGGTAGTTGTTATCACCGGATGCCTGGAACAGAAAGCATTGAATAGGCCTTTGAAGAAGCACGAGGCAGACCAGTTAGCAATGGTAGTTCGGATAGCCAAGCACCAGTCAGCGGATAAGGCTAGGCATGTCAGTAATAGGCAAAGGAAAAGAAAGGAATATTTATTTTGAAAGATGTGCGCTCTTTTTCTTTTCTCTAAATAAATGGAAAAAAGATCTAGGTCAAGTTGGAGGATCCATGTGCAAGAGATACTCTATACCCAGGCTAATTACCACCAACAATTAACGGAGCCCTTCGATATAACCACTGCGCCTTGCTCAAGAGATACTACTTATTTAGAATATTTAAGTTTTGCCCATAGTCACACTACAGTACTAAACTTTGATTGAAATGGTAGGTCATTTTTCAGGTACCAAATTACTTACTGTAGGTTCTCCATGGTGTAAACTTTCCCACTCCATACTAAATCAACTATGAAAAAGGATATTTTAGTAGCTTGATGGAACCACTTATTCATACATAGATTTTTTCTATTTGATGAGTTTGCATAAATCTCAGGCAATATGTTCCACTCTTAATATAGATAAAGAGGAAGATCAATCAGGCCATCTCATAATATGGTTTGGGTTGAAACCATAGGAAAATCAATATTACTAAAAGATTGGAAATTGATGTAATTAATTTATTTGAAAAAGCCTTATTTATTTGGATTTGCCCAATTTTACACTTTTAAGACAAACATGAATAGAATTCCACGATTAGATATGGAGCAAGCACAGATTGAATCTATGTAAAAGTTTCACTTTTCATTTTCCCTCTCTCAAAAGACCTGTTTTTCCTGATACCAACATGTCATCCTAATGTGATATAATTCAGAGATTGTAACTATGGAAGAAATAAGGCTTTAACTAAGTAAACTAAAACTAAAATGGAAAAATCAAAGATGTCTCAAATTGTATGTAATTAACCAAACCTAATAAATCGTAAAGCCTAATAGGCCAAAATTAGTACCATGAAAAGCTTTTAATTACTTTTAACAATCAGCAAATAGCCTTCATATCATATATAGATTCACCAAACTTTTTTTATAATGAACATGTTAGGATCCCCGAAAGTGCATATTGCCCTGTTTTATTAAAATAGAAAAATGCCCATGTTTGGATTTGGAGAATTCAAAAAATCCTAGCTCTGGTCTACCCTCCTCACTGCAATCGCTTCAAATACACATTGGCTCTTTTCTGGCATCCTAAATGGGAATTTGCCACGCCTCAAAATTATGGAGGAGCTTGCCCCAGTGCTCGACTTCCTTTCATACCATCTTTCCTATTCTAGTCGTTGGTGAAGACATCCCGACTCTTCTCTCTGCCCTTGGTTTTTCATGATACGATATTTATCATCCCCAGATTGACAAGGAAACTGAAAGGCCGGCCTCGCGATTGTCGATTCACTGACGTTCCTCTCACGCTTCTTTAGCACTTCTCCCACCGAAAAAAGATATCTTCAAAAACGGAAGCCTCTTTAGAGTTTTACCTATGTTGGCCCGGAATCCTTACCTACTATCAGCAAGGGGTGTCCCACTGCCGCTAGGGGTACTCATGATGGGGCTGAAAGGAACGCTTACTCCTTTTTATGGTAATAGCCGAGGGACCGGGCTGACTCACCGCACCTCGCGCAGGGTTTCAGGTCACAACGACAGGTGAGTCCCCTTCTCTATACGCTCCCCTCTACTGTTCAGTAAATTCCACTCATATTGGAGGAAGGAAGTCAAGAGAAAACGTTGTTCCACGAGTTAACGACCTGCTCATAATTTCATAAAATTGTGTGCATCATCTATTATATTATGTGACGTGGAATTTGCTCCAAATGAGATCGCACGCTGGTGTGGAAAAGGTCCATCCGCTTGTGGAACGGTAGATATAGGAATTCCTAATTTCGGGAGAGATAGGAAACGGATCGTTTTAAGGAGAAGCATTTCGAAGTTTCGAAGAAGGAAGAGCTATGAAAGGAGTGTGTTCCCTATCCGTTGAATGATTCGACCCATCTATCTAAAAGTAGAACTTGTTTAAAGGCATTTCCCATATTATAAGAAATCCCATGTCAAATAATACTTTTAATCCTATTCCACCACACATGTATATCCCTATGTTCCCGTCTCTGCTAATCCGAAGTATCCATCCCTTCCGCCATCTGCAGTAACTGAATATAGGTAATCTGCATCATATCCTCATTCTCCTGTTCCCTATCCTCATGCTCATTATCCTTAGTCTTATGTCTATCCTAGCCCGTAGGAAGGCAATCATATCTATACCTATCTTTCGCAGTCAGTAGCTGCCTAGTCTTATCTTTCCGCTCGAGTAGGTGCGATGGTAGCGCTGAACCGAAAGGAAACCCCAAACATACGAACTATTTTGACACGACTTTGATTGAAACTCTAAAGAGCGGCATCCCCGTCTCGGTGTCGTTCATCTCTTGCCGAATAGAATGATATATTTGTCGTGTGTGGTGTGACCTGGGTGCACCACTAATAGAGAGCATGGCCCCAATGGCAGGGGAATGCTTCTCAAAAGAAGACCCGTTCTCCATGTTCTTGGGCGTCGCTTGCCGCATCAAAAGCTGGAACGCACCAACGTATGGTGTCTTTGTGAAGTTGGATCATTCACAGAGGGAAATGCAAGCAAATCTGTAAAAAAGTTTTCCCAAAGCGATTCGTGGTTTGCAACATGGCAAGGAATATGAGAGCACAAAGGGTCGTCTGAATGCTCATATCCTGGCCTGCCCTTTAGTTTCTCCTCCTAACTAAAAATAAATAATTAATTACAGAAACATACACTTTTTTAGATCTTGTCCTGATTGGAGTGATCTTTCGTGCTTCATACATCAAAAAAGGAATAACTTACCTTGTCAGGCTTTCTGGTACAATGACAGACAGGTATGATAGCTGATAAAGTGACCACTCAAAGTAGTATTATTGCTTTATTGGATATAAAAATAACTTAACTCCCCAATTAAAGTCATTTCAGCTGTACCTATTATCGGTACAAAGATGCAATACTATAAAGAAAGGCTATTCAAATAATTCTCATACAGTACCTGACTGAGTTAGCAAAAGTCATGCCTGGCCCCACGCCACAATCATACAGCTCTTGCATAGTGTCGGGCATATCCCACCTGCAAGACTGATTCAAAAAGCTCTGTAGGGGCAACTAAAAAAAAGAAAATGAGAAGTTATGTGAAAACGTTGTACATCACTGAAATTCATTTTCTGTGAAAACGTTGTACATTGCCTTAAGCTCCTCTCTCAATCCCCCTATGAGGTTTTGTCTAAAGTACGCATCATCATAGTATGGATTGTTTCTCAACAGTGCAGCCTTCCACTCTTCAAATTAGGCCACCTCTCCGCCTAAGATGTTTGAATTCATCGACAATACCCACCACTCCTTTTATTTCAAATCTGTCTATCACTTCTCTAACCAGTTCCTGCCATGTCACCTGACACCGCTATTATACCAGCATGAAGCCTTACCCATCATATGCATAGCTGCTAGCTGCACTTTTGACCAGTCTCCTACTTGGTATACACTAAAAAGGTGTGAACACCTCTGCACCCAAGCTCCGGATCCCTTTGCTACGTTGCGAGCCTTATATCTATCAATGGACCCATCAATCAGCTTTGCGCTGAACTTTGAAAACCCATTTATTTCCAACAGTTTTACGCCCCGGTGGTAATTCAACTAAGTCCCAAACCATATTTTTCTTCATTGACTCCATCTCATCCTGCATGGCGCTAATCCATTCCTTAGCATCTGAACCTGAGAGCGCTTCCGCAACTGTCCTTGGTCCCTATTGAGCAGCCAGAAATCCCCCTGAAAATCGACGTCGGGGTCGCATGCTCTTACGAACGAGGTTGATACTCTTCAATAACTTGCTGCAGTGTATCTTCCAATGACCAGTCTCATCGCAGTAGAAACATTGCGATTCGGCGCCGGGACTAGGCTTGAACTTTCCATTGGACTTAGGCTTGTTCGAGTTCTCAACTTGAGCTTTGCCTTTGCCCTTAGCCTTTTCTTTTCCTCTTTTCTTGAAGCTCTTTCCTTCCACCATCAACACGTCATTAGGCTTCCTTATGTTTTGTTCCGTTGACTTTAGCATCCCATGCAACTCAGTCAGTGACTTTTCCAGACCATTCATGTTATAGTTCAAAATGAACTGATGATAACTCTGAGGTAAGGACTGGAGAATGATGTCAGTAGCCAACTCTTTACTAAGAGGATAGCCTAACCTGCCCAGATTCTCAAAGTAACCCATCATCTTGAGTACATGAGGGCTACCCTTGCTTGTATCCACCAACGAGTCAAAATTTCTTGTAATGTCGTATTGTTTGAGAACTTTTTCCCCTTTCCAAATTTGACTAGCTTCTTTTATGTTCAACAGGAAGGAAGCAGGGGAGTTATGTTCATTCAATGCATGTACAGAGATGAGTGGCACGCAATCTACCACCTCAACTGCTGCCACACTTGCGATTCCTCGAGTCTGGATATCATATAAAAAAGCACTCAAGATGAAGCTGCCGTAATTACTGCACCCGCACTCGCTGACTTGGATACTGTTCCAGAGGCGCTGTCTCCTATTGTATCTCTTCAAGTAAGTAGACGAGGGCCCCACTTCATCAGGCAGCCAGCCAGGTCCTTTAACCAATTGCTGGTGAAACTTCTAATACACATGGTATGCTTACACGCTCCAAAGTTTGGGTATAAAACCCTAAGCCAAAATAAGCACTAAATAAAGTGCATGCTAACATACCAGTTGTGCCTCAAACTAACCCTAAATTATGCAATCTAAACTTTCAGTAAAATACCACAAAAAATTCAGCCTGAAAAAACTTTCAATTATGCAATGTTTATCAACCAACTGAGCTTAACTAGGCCGGCCCCAGTTCAACTTCATTTTACTTATGAAGCCCTTATAAAGTCATGCCTCAATTAATTGAAGCCAGTTTAGCCTAAGTTACACCCAATTTAGCATTAGCTACCGTGAATCTTGCAATTCAACTTGAAACAAGTCAACCAAAGACAAAATATGGAAAACCTATGGTCTACCTTCACCATATCATAGGATTGGTATATCTCGGTATTCAAAGCAGAAAAAAAGGTCAACCTTTACTGCATATTCTTTATTGAATCGAAACACGCTACGTCATAGCTTGCTTAAGTGCAATCTATAACAACAGTACTATTTGTATGCATTACTTTATACAGGTTCTATAGCCTAGTAGATCCTGGCAACACAGGTTATGGTTGAGGAGAGTGGAATGGCAAAGGTAAATGCATTATGGACCGTCAAAAAAGTATTGGTCGCTGGAGTAAGCACAAAAACTTATCTAGGTGCTCCAGCTACATGAGTAGAAGCAAAAGGCAGAACTATCTCCTATTTTCTGAATGAAAGAAAGAATCCAATCCTCCTGGCCCAGAACATTCCTTCCTTTACTGTATGGTCACAACCCTCTGTCTTAGCATCTTTCTGTATCGTTGAGAAAGACTGGCTACTGGCTTTAACCCGAGGTACTGCTCGGACTGACTTGACGATAACTATTCTACTGACATGAAAGGAGAGATTAACCAGTGGTGGACCTACTCTACTATCGTTGTTGCTGTTTCCTACTTCTTTGACCGGGAGTAAGTCTTTTTCTCTCAAGCCTGAAGATGCTACCTAGTCATAAATTAACATTCTTTGTTTCAATCATCTGCCAATTCAGTGACATATTTTGTTGGACTGGCATAACGTATAAGGATTTCCTAATCGATTTATATCAATGTGCCAAGCTATAAATATTGGTCGGTGGCTGTTTAATATGTATATAGAAATATTTTCTTTGCCTGATTTGGTATTATCTGAAATTTCTTGTGCGGGATTACACCATGTGAATGGGCAGATACTACGATAAGCAAGAGAACCGAGCGGATTTGGGTGACATTGACATATCTAAGTACGTGGCAAGCGGCATCGTTTTATTCATTCTGGATACAAAACAAGTGAAGTGGTCTGTTGATCTTGATGTGAGCACTGATTCTAGAAGCTTCCGGGCTTACATGTATTCTTCTCCGACTGTTGCTGACCTTGATGGAGACTGCTTTTTGCACATTATCGTTGGCACTTCCTATGGTTTAGTTTATGCCTTTCTTTGATCATCGAGGTAACAGATTTATTCACTTTTTCCTATGATTTAGTTTATGTCTTTGCTACCCCCTTTTTCCTATAAAATAGCACGCACCTATGTATTATGCTTGTTTCTATTTACAAGTAGTATTATTAATTCTTTAGCTGTTGTGATCAATATACAAATGGTGGATCCTGGTATGAGTGAAAATTCATCATCGAGGCAGAGGAAAAGAAAGAAGAAAATCACTGAAGAAATCAATGAAATGAGTCATGAAGAAAGATTAAATTCCCCATCAGAGTATATAAAGCGTGACAAGCATGTGTGCACACTTTCTTTCCTAGTGATAGCTCTTCTTCCGGGTAAGAAGTTAGTAAGTCTGAAAAGACTGACATATATTGATTAACTGGATGGATGAAGTTTGAAAGAGCAGTAGTCCTTCGAAGAAAGAGTGCTTAAGCCGAGAGAGAAAGCTTCAAGCGGCAAAGATGTGGGTAAGGCAATAGGTGGTATCAGCGGATGAGAATGGGATAGGGTCCGAACTGCTAGACCAAGAAGCTTTTTATTGAGCTCGAGCCTTATTCTTCAATGGTACACGAACTCCTCATTGATATTGGTATTCATTTCTTTTCTTTGTGTTGTAGAAAGCTGAACTGAGAGGGTGAATCACGCACGGAAAAGGCAGTATCAATAGCCAGATGCGGGTAGTCGAAGGTCGATGCCAAAAAGTCCATTTTGGTTTATTCTCTTTTCTTCTCCAGTAATATCGTTAAGAGATATGCTTGCTTTCCTGATCATCGCTGAAGGAAGGCAAGTTCAAGCGAGCGGGAAAGCCACACTTTTGGTCTTTTTAATCCAATCTACTTTGCTCCTTCTTCTTTTTAGGGCCTGTGCTGTGCTAGTTCATAGTTTCAATTTAGTCAGTTATGGTCCTTTCCACCCGTAAACGAGTGAATTAACTCCCTGGGATCGATCCTTAAAAAACACCTTGCATCTCCTAGGCCCATAGGATCTAAACCATATGAGCACCCCTTTCATCTAATAGATGGGGATTTGTTAATAATATGAGGAACCAGACTAAGCTCACCCTAGAGTCGATAGGGATATTCTCGACCCGTAGCAAATTACATTTGCTACCTCATTTCTTGACCACTAGATACGTGTTAAGATCCCATAGAAGATTACTGATTTCCTTATTGAGGATAAGGAGAACTATGTATCCTATAGATCGAAGCTCCCCTGGTCGGTCATTAAGGGCATCTCTCTAGAAATGTATAGGCCGAAGGTCTTTGTTAGGATTGTATTTGAGGATAGGAGGTGTTCACAATACATGTAGATAAAGACCTGAAAGAAAGGAGTGCTTAATGTGAGTCGAAGGAAGAGCTGGAAGAAAAGAAGTGATCTCTTATCTTGGGTTTGTACTTGTTGTTTAAAAACATTACAAGAAAGCCCCTCTAGTTTCAATCAAAAGCCAGTGGTAATCAGCTTATCATGATTCTGTATCTTGTTCATTCCGTAGTGAACTCATCGTCTTTCTTAGACAAGCATTGAAGGTGTAAGCTACTCCTCAAGCGCCTATCACTGAATAAAGTTGGAAGTCTGTGTGAATAAGCCTGAAAGTATAAACTAAAGCAAGGAATGCTCTAATTCAATCAATTTCTGATTGTATAAATTGCTTTGTAGGACAACCTGCGGCCTTCTATTCTGTTCTATATTCTTTGACTGAATGATCGTATACTGACTAAAACGGTAAGACTAGATGCGGCTCTTGAAAAGGTATGCGCGTCTTGCTACTTAGCTAGCAGCGCTTTACAGCGCATGGAATGTTTGAATTTTTCAATAAATAGCTGGTATTTATGATCGTTGGTATGATTAGTGTGAGGATCTTGAAAGCCTATAGCAGAACTATACAAGTAGTAGGCGCGCAGCGGTGTGTGAAGATGTGTATCTAGTTTCTTTTTATCGCGTGCCTGAAAGCCTGCTTGTTTGGAGAGTTCTTTCTGTGCCTCTTTCTTCAATTGTGAAGGAAATTCATCGCTCTTCGCTGTGCGCCTCAACCTTGGAGAAGCATTAGAATTTGCCAAAGGGGAAGGACATCCGGAAGTAAATGGGTAATTTGGAATGGGCAAAGAGCTTCTTTCTTGCTTGACTGGTGGGTAGGTGAAGGCCCACTGGTGGACATAGCAAGCCAGCAAATTCCACCTGTACATGCTCGGGTCTTTGAAACCATTGATGAAGATGGAAATTGGAAGTTGAGTTACTTTGTGGAGCTGATCTCCATGAACTGGATACCCCATATCAAAGCTCTCAAACCTTTGAAAGAGGATAATTTCACAGACTCTCTGATCTGGAGTGGAAATTTCAGTTCGAAATCTGCCTATGCCTTAGGCACTAGCCAACAACAGATGTGGAATGCAGTTAAGCAAGCGTGGGGGAGTGTCCTTTGGGTGTGAGGGCCCGTCTTCTCTAACGCACCCATCTTTGTTGAATAATTACGCGAAGTTCCAGTGAGAAGATACGTTTTACCCTACACCCTCCTTTGGGTGTTATCGGAGTGACTCCCTGCGATGCCCTATTAGTCTTTTCTTGGTTCAGTCACCATGAGATCCCTCCCTACTTAGAAGCAGATCTCAACCTCGGTATGAATGCTTACTAGTTCAATGCCGAGTTCCTCCCTAGGCCTAATCCAATATCAACTGGGTAGATTGTCAGCTATCTCTTGAAGCAGGAAGGCCATTCTGACTTCCAAGATTCCTAATCAATGTTTTTTTATCCGGGTGCATATTATAATATAGAAAAATGATTTCGGTCTTTCATTTGATACTATTAAGTGGAGTTAGTTATTAACGAATGAATTACCAGACTGACCAGACTTATTGGACTGGGTGAGGTCATTTCCGAGAACATTGTTGAATATTGGATGTAGTTCTTTCGCTTACGAATTGGATTTGTTTCAATTTTAAAAATCGAATTTCTAGAATTGAACCCAGACCCCTCGAAGAGAGTGTTTTACTTTTTAATTGAAAAAAGAATAGATTGATTCCAAATACCAACACAGGATTGATTCGAAAAACTCTTCCCTGCCTAGCCTTCCTTGTTCATTTGTCTGTGTTATTCCTGGGAAAAGATATAGCATTTTAATACCAGTTCATAGAATGTTTACCCCTCCTGCGGCCTGCCTTGTCCGCCGAATGAATTGATTCCCTGGGTGGGGCTGCTCCGAAACCTCGAACGGAAGTGAAAGAAGCAGGTATTAAAGCCGGCCAAAAGTAGTCCTAGTTGTACTTGACTTGTTACCTAGAAGAAAGAAGAGCGGAGCCAAGGTTGGATCGATCAAGCCTTTCAAACCCCAGCTTATAAAGCAAGGAACTCCACTCAAATAGGTAACAACTGACTTCAACGCTTAGTAGGCATTCGCTAAACTGCTAACCTTTCTTTCCTTAACTGCTATAGGCACCTAAACTCCAATCGGACAACTACCCAAGCTTCCTAAACGTTCTCGGTACTTGAAAGATAGGGCGCTCAGCAGGAAGAATGAAAATAGGAGCTTTTAGGCTACCCGGGTATTTATCCAACTTATTTCTTTGCTCCCACGAAAAACTGGCTATGCCAAAAAGATGGGTCTTTTTGTGGTCGATTTCTCCAGGTCTCTCACTCCTCCGTATCCCGACCTAGTCCCCGGAGATTCCACTCGACTATCGAAGCCAACTTGACTTCCTCTCATCTTTGGCCGGATGAGTTGTTAGCTGCTCTCGAAGCTCTTCCCACTACGGGTACGGAAAGGCGCGTAGCGGTGGAGTAGGTTCTTGTAGACTTCAATCAGGTCGGTAGTGGATGGCCCCCCTTGAACATGATCTTGAAAGACTACCACTTAGTCTATGATGAAAGAGAGAGTCAACAAGCTCGGTTGTTATTAAGAAATGAGAAAGAGTGAGTGAGCAAGAAAACCACCGCCATTCAGAAGATAAATCGAGAAAAGCTATCCGACCACTAGTGGGAATTCTCACTAAGCATCTTTCGCCCGGGGGGGCGGGGGCAGCTAAGCAAGAGCGAGATTACACATCTGTAAAGAGGCTTCCCTATATCCATCAACCAGAGTCAGACAGCATCGAATGAGTAGGATCGATTCCATCACTAACCTGCCCGTGGCGGAGGTGTGAATTGAAACACTTCCTACTCGCGTAATGGAAAAAGCGCTAACCTTTGTTTCCGCCCGGTAGACCAAGAAGATGGATTTCATCTATCCTGAAAAGTGTTCTTTTTTATTCAATTATGAAATTCAAGCTAACAAGATAGTACGTCTTAATGGAGATTTATAGCATCATAAAAGTGTAAAGTAAATAAAAATTAAGATCGTCAAAACATAAGCTTGTAGTTAATCCTAATTGCATACCGGTTAATCGTAAATCCATTAGAAAACATGAATATTGATGGACATCTTCTGATCAATAGAAATGGATCCCCTCCTGAAATGGAAAGTAGAGTCCCCTGGGGCGATTCCATATACCTGAGTATTGAAAGATGTAATTTAAGTTAAATGGCGTGTCAAGAGTAACTAGATTTTGATCAAAGTCTTTCTCCGCTATTACTTCAGTCAAATGCATAGTGATCAATCAAATTTCGTTCTTGAAGCATGGTCTTAATTATATGATCTATATGCTAAGGGAGTGGTAAAAGCACTTCGGATAATAGGGGTAGTAGGCTGACGCCCACAAATTATTTTTGAAAATCTCTATCCTCCTCTGCTTGCCTACTTTGCTTCGAAGGAGTGCTTGATTGCTTGCCGGGAATGACTGACCGAAGCGCCAGGAACTTGGCCCTTCCTTGACAAAGGCATGGCTTTGCTATAGAGATTTTTCTTTTCGTTGAAGAAGAAGACAAGCACGGGAAATAGCTTCGATAAAGATTGAATTGAAGTTGGGAAGGCAAGACTTAAAAAAAAAATAAGTAAGGAGAGCCAGGATAGAAAAAAGTCTAAAGTTGGACAGGGGCGCAGCGAAGAAAAAGAACAAGTGAAAAGGATGTATTAGTGTCTGGTTTATGCACAGTCGAAAGTTGTTGGCATGGCAAGCTAGATCAAGTAGCTCTCTCCTCCTTATTTGCAGGTTAAGCCCATCCACTTCTGCATTTTCCTATTATCAGGAGGAGATTGATTGAGATTTGAGACATGTGGGCCTGGCGCTCTTTCGTACTCTCTTGAATGAACCTCGGATCAAAATGTTTTAAACATAAATGCACGATAGGACCGTCTTTCGAGCACTTCTGTCTACGTACCCTTTCTTCTAGCATCTCGATCCTGCAACAAGAACTATCAATAGAAGGTTAATGGACTTTGAGAGATTGAATTCTACCTTCTCGTCCCCGGGAAAGCCTTCCATTTTTCACGTCAATTACCGCCCCTGCGGTAGCAAGAAAGGGTCTCCCCAAGATTCTAGGGATCTGCTTATCCGGAAGAGCAGGCTTGGTGAACTGGACTTACCCCGCATCTGGATTACCTGATACTTTATTTGTTGAAAGGGGATGGTATAGGAATTGATTGCTTATGAAAAGCAGTAGAGTGAGTGCTTACGTTATCGATAAAGGATTATATTACTCTAACTCCTCTCCTGAGACTGGCTTCCTTTCTTAAGCCTGATACTTAGTTCCCGATAGGTGGGTACCCTAACAGAGACTGTTTACCGATTCCAGATACCTGAGTTCCTGTTCACGAGCCTGAAAAGCTGTAGTATGGGGCAAGAGAACGCGATGCTTAAGACTAAGAGCAAGAGTATAGTTCTTTGTCCGTGGGTAGAGACGTCTTCACGAGACGGAGGTACAAGACAGTGAGCCTGAGAATAGGTAGTTGGTAAGACAACTTGCCTGCTGAGGTAGCTGAGTAAAAAATACTCTTGCTTGGCCACCAAATGCCTTGGTGTAAGCACCAATGCTCTTTTAGAGTTAGCCAAGCCACTAAGACTTATGCTAAAAGGCAGTAAAGAAGCGAGCCCATAACTTTTCCACAGGTTCATCATACTTTTTTCTTCCTCGGCCGTAAATTGAAGTAGATAAAAATAGAAAACGTAGACTGCTGCTTTCATCATGGTCTTCTGGGTTCAGAATCTGCTTCTTCTCTTCTCTACTATAGATAGATAGGCTTTGTCAGCATGGGAAGCAGGCTTTTTATAATATGCTGTTGTCAAGGAAGACTTATTGGAATAGACATGAAGCAGATAGGTCTCATCAAGCCCGGGCAGCATAGGAAAAAGGGAGTAGGTCTTTGAAAGCATGCATGGGCTTATTGGTATAGTCCTTGGTCAGCATTACCAGGTCAGCAGATAGGCATATTTTGTGGGCAGGCTGGCACGTGAGTAGGTCAGCGGAGGAGGTAAGACAGTAATTCTTCGATAGAACGTGAAAGGTCAGCAGGCGCGAAGCGGTTTATACAAGGGTATCCTAAGAGGTTTGTGAATAGCCCAGAAGATAGGCATTTTGGAGAGTTCGTTTTTGCACGGGTTTATGCAGAATAGTCAAAGTCAAGGAATAGGTAAGCAAGGGATATGCATGCATAGGACTATCAATAGGCATATGGGATAGGTGTATTGTTTAGAAAAGTCACCAGGGAAGAATCGAAATATGCATTTGTTTAGGCACCGGTTTCAAAGTAGTAGTAGGCATGGCAATGTCAATCAAATGGGTTTCTTAGTAACCAAGGTCAGTCACCAGGTGCTTAAGTCGAGTAAGAAGCATAGGTGTTTTAGCAAGGTATAGGTATTCAACTAGAAGCGAGGGTAAGCCCATAGAAAAGTAAGTCACCGATAGCAAAGATATGTTTAATAGATGTACCGAGTTGCTGCTTTTAGTTAGCCAAGCCCAAGAGCTGATACCGCACTCGTTCAGCCCGAAATGCTCACATAAGCGAGGGTGGGTGATTTTACTATACTCTAGTATACCTCCAGGGGAGAAGTCCACAATGTTTCCATTTATCGGTCAATCGCATCATTATTTATATAGTTTGAATTTTTCCCGACCAGACCCAAAACAAACGTCTGACGCAGGCACCTTGATTAGACTTGAAACGTTTGCGTTTGCCTCGAGGATCGCTTATTCAGGTACTCCTTTCGCTATTGGGGTCGCGGCGCTGGCCTCATCAAATGCGACAACGGGTAAATCCAGATTGAAAAGACGATGACTGGGGCCACTAAGGCCGCAGGCTGCTGCTCTATTCTTTCTTCCATTTAACCCATTTCAGCCTCCTGGCTTTTCGCGGGAACCGGAAAAACCCGAGTGTGGGCAGCGGAGTAGCTGTTCAGTACCTTATGTGGTTGATCCAGGGAGTGCATATTTCTTAAGCGGTTTTCTCCGGGCAGAAAAAGGTGCCACTTGGATTCGATGGTGCGTAGCGTAAAAGACCTGCAGCATCTTCGTCGCAAACAGGGGACCCACGTTGAGCCCATCATTTGCCCGAGATTGGACTGTTGAGTCATAGGCCGAATGCCAAAAAGGGCCTGCATTCTCATTCTATAATATGCCATGCCTTAGAGCAGTTCAGTTCCTTGACTTTTCTATATCCTCATTCCTGGGATACTCTCTCCGAATCTTCTTTTGATTCTTTCTTCTTTCTGTTCACCTGAGCTAATTCTTTACTTGCTTTCGAGCGCTTGGTCTGGCCTATTTGCTGAACGAAGGGAAGCCTGAGCACAGTAGCAGGTAAAGAGAGAGTAGGGGAGATCAGAGGGGCTACCCACTTACTGGAGATTAGTTCCTGTATGGGCGGTAGATCGACTATAAAGGATGCGTTTCGGCCCGAGCCCTTTATACGTAGCTGGTCTTTAGCTACTTTCTAATCTTCAGTGGTAAAAAACTTCCGGAATAGGCGCGAAGCGGGACTGATCCTAGGACTGGGATATATACTATAAAGAGAAATTTCTCTCTAGCTTTCAATCTCAAGACTTTCCTACCCATTTGACTTCCTGCCATTTTCAAGACTGAAAGACTCCTAGAATGGCTCGTCTAACTCCAATTATGCTCGTCTAACTCCTAGAATGTCCGACGGAATCAAACTGGCTTGCCGCACGCGCCTCACTTGCTTTTTACAAAAATCCATAGAAACAGCTGCGCCCTCACTTTACTTTCTCAAAAGATTGCTTGACCAGAGGCATATAGCATAAATTTTCATTTTTATTACAACTAAAACCGTCATAAAAGCAAAAACTCCAACGCCCGCCACTCCCGACACAAGCAAGAGAAGGAAAACGGCTATTGAATTGCTCTTGAACTTTCATTACCCGCGCGAAGCGGATTCGAAATGGACTAGTAAGATACTCCAATGGTTCCTCAAACTCCAATTGGAACCCGGGGCAACCCCAAACAAGATCCGTAAGCTCCTGCCCTCTTTTCTTGGCTCGTGATGCCGTTCAGTCTCACCCATGCACGCACCGAGTACCTTTATGCGACTGATGAATGAGGTACTGAGACCAGGGAGAAATCCCGTATACCTGAATGATCTTCCCTTTTTTCATCTACTTGATTGAGTACCAGTCCAAGCCTTTATCTCTTCAGAGCTTCGAATCAATGGATCAAATATATTACTACTCTATTGCGTACGCATCTGACTCACTTTAGTAGGAGGAGTGTAGGATTCAGTACCAGCGGACATAATCCGAATTCGATCTAGCAAGATAGCAATTAATTGATTAAGTTCGGAATTATACTGACTAGAAGAAGAAAGAGAACATCTATTCACCAGAGGGAAGGCTAATCTCTTTTGTTTTATGCCAGCCATAGTCAAAAGTGAGAAAACCACTTTTCCCTCAGTAAGACACTTTGAAAAGTGCAACTTTTTATACTTCCCTACCGATAAAAGTAATAAACCCAGTTTTCCCTAAGTAAGTGCATTTTTCAAATGAACTTTTTATGCCAGCCGTAGGAAAAAGTACTACTTTCTGTCTTTCGCACACTACTCTTTTCAAGATAAAAGGGATTAACTATTAAATGTTGAAAAGAAGAGCCACTAGGAAGAAAGAGAGCAATTTACTTCACTAAAAGAAAGAAAATCTACATATCTGAGCCTGGTCGAAGACATGCCGGGTATAGAAAGAAGGTTCTTTTTACTCATAGCCGCTTTCGGTAAAAAAGAAAAATGAGCTTACTTACTAAATACGTTAAGTCTTTTTTATTGAAAATGTTATGAAAGTGTTGGTGAAGAAGGCGAAGGTTTACATCGTCACGGATTGAAATAAGGCCTGCCCCAAGGATCCATGTCCTTTGCCTAATATTGAGTTTTTTGTCTACGGGCCCCGGATAAAGAAAAAGAGTAAAGAAAGCATCCAAGATAAGACCACGTTCATCGCAGACCTTGGGTAGCTATAGCATGCCTTTTGTGTTGGAGGCAAGATAGCATAGAATGGTCAAAAAAGTGTTCTAAAAGCAAAGAGTAAGAAATATATAGGGAAGCTTATTTCGATGACATGCTCGTAAAAAGTACATCGGGAGAAAAAAAGATAAAGGCGCGGAGCCCTTTTGAGACCATGAACAAAGTAGGCATGAGGCTGAACCCGCTTCTTTTGCTTGTCGAAAATAAAATCAACATATATATATTTGATGATGTGAAAGGGATTCGAATGGAATGATAAAAGGTTTACAGCTTTTTACAAGTTTATGGAGTACCTCGCCACGGATAAGTCGACCTTTGCCTTATACATTCTTTGTATACTTGGCAGCAAGTTACAGAGCGGTGAGTGCTGGTACGAGAAGAAAAGGCCGCAGGAGGCAGTGTATTTGTTATACCTAATTAGTTGATATGCAGAGACAAGGTATCCACCCACGTCTTTTTTTTGATAGCAACAATAAAGTTGAGGCTATATTGGCGCCTGCCAATATCCCCTTAAGTAAGGCTTTGTTCCATCTCGATGTATCAGGTAGACTTTTAAATGGGGCATTGGAGTTGTACTAAATTTTGAATTCCATCCCCCCAGAAACTAGCCGACTACTTTCTAGTATAATATGCCGCAACCTTAGCGGCCTCGGAATAAGGGGCAGTGTATAACAAATGGACAATGTGGGGCTGGGGGCAGGTGTCACGATGATTGGGACGAAGGGATATACACTAAATTATGCATGTCAAAGACATCAAATAAAGTAGCCGAGATGCATTGATTGTGGGTGCGAGGTTGGTGTGTTTGTACAGTTATTCGCAGTTGGTCGTGAATAAGATAGGAGGAGAGAGGCTAGGTATGAGAATTTGGTAAAATACTTCAAAGATATCCAAACTTAGAACAAGCTTCCATTTTATACGTACCCAGGGAACAAAAGACCAAGGCAAGGACGACGCACTTTACAAGCTAGCCGCTGCAGGCACCCTAGATAAGGATAGGCCAGTGATCGTAGTAGAAATACCTCGTCACAGTGTGGGAATGGAAGGTAACGAGCAATAGCAAATTGTAAATGGGGAATAAAGGTCATGATGGGATTTCTTTTTTAAGGCACTACTCCCTTGACTAACTATGTTTCTATTTCCTTCAACGGATGATAGGCAAGCAACGGAAACGGATGCAATAAATCGGGTATCGGTACCTAAGCTTTCGGCTAGAGAAAGACCACGTGAAAAGTCGAAGTAAATAGTGTTAGCTTCAATTATTCTTTCTTTCTTGACCGATGTTCAGTGCTGCCGTAGCTGTAGCCCTCTTTTTTATTCAATTATGAAATTCCGCATTTCATTAATGGAGATTTATAGCATCATTCAAGTAAATACAGATTAAGATCGTAAAAACATAAGCTTGTAATATAGCTACACCTAATTCCAGACCGGTTAATGCAAGAACTATAAATAAAGGACCAAGATCTCCTATGAAATAAAAAATATTATTCATAAAGAGCATAGTCCAAGCAAACCCACTTAAAATCTTGACTAAACTATGACCGGCCATCATATTAGCAAATAGACGTATTCCTGAGCTTAATGCACGAAAACAATGAGAAATTAGCTCTAGGAGTACTAAAAAAGGTGCTAACGGCAGTGGGACTCCCGCGGGTAATAAGAAGCTAAAAAAATGAAGCCCATGTCTTTGAAATCCCACTATAGTAATGCCTATAAAAAGAGAAAAGGAGAGAGCCAAAGTAATGAGAAAATGACTTGTCACTGTGAAGCTAAAGGGTATCATACCCTGAAGATTACAAAATAACAAAAAAGTAAAAGTGACCAGGATGCAAGGGAAAAACTTTTGTTTCACATTTGCGGAAGGACCACCTATTTGTTCGTTTACCAGGTTAAGCACGAAATCATAAATAAGCTCTACCACGGATTGCCAAGCATTTGGCACTAACTTGCCCCCTCCCTTTTTCGTGACAAGCAAAATCATAAGTAGGACCAAACCGAGAGTCAGCAGCATAAACAAGGAGGAATTAGTGAATGAGAAAAAGAAGTCTCCCATTTTCATAGGAAGCAATGGGAAAATTTCAAATTGATCAAGGGGGCTGTCTGTGCCGGGGGTTATGCTTAGAGCATCCTGATAGGCTCCACTTTCTACTCCCTTTCTTTTAAAATCATTCAACTGTTCTTCCAGAAAAAAGATATCCTTGCTCCCCCCATGGTTACGTTCGGCCGCGTTACGATATAGGTCCATCATGTATCTTCTCTATTGTACTCCTCTTCCCCCAGTATCCTTTTTTCGGAAAGGAGAGAATTTCATTTTCATAACTCTCTCTTTCTATGAGAGTGAATATATATGATAAGGGCGTGGGTTCTACCAACGAAACGTTGAACTTGATGTATGAAACGTAGGCGCTCCGACGGAAGAACATACACTATATATGAGAAAAAAAAAGAAAAGAATGGACTAAACTTGACCACTATTAGCTTCCTAGAGATAAAACACTAGTGCTCTATCAAGTCCTATCTGCACAATCTCTCTATCCTACCGCATTTACAAATACTAATGAAAGTGAAAAGGAAAAGCCTGACTCATTTACTATGACTATAACATACAATAAATACTATTAATGATTTCAGTTTGATATTGGCGACTTGGCTTTGTGTGTTTTGCTGCCTTACCTTTACTTACCTTTGGCTGCTTTCCTACTTTATTCTCTATCAATTACTCCATATCTATCTATCTTATCAATGGATGTCTACTTCTCTCTCCAGCTTTCTAGTTTTTGTATACTTAATAAAATACTGAACAGTAAGTATATTCATGTACTATGGGCCGGGAGACAATACTGAACAGTAAGTATATTCATGTAGTAGTTGTATACATGTTGCAGTGGGTGTTGTATACTCCCTCCCTTTTTAACTATATATACTAGAGTAATTCAAAATATAGGGGATGGTCTGGCTCTTCGAATGCCTAGTTTGTGTAAAGCTAAAATGCTGATATCCTGAAGTGCTCATGTCCTCAAATCCATAAATCCTGAAATGCTAAAAAGCTAAAATGATAATAGATAGTGTTCTTCTTGGTAGTCAAGAGTGGTAATTCCTCTCAAGCTAAAAACATGATATGCTCTTTTACTGATTCCCTTAATTCCTAAAAACCTATAACCAGGCGCAAAACCAGATAACCTGAATTGATGAATTGTTGAATTGGTGATATGTTGAGATGGTAAAATGATAATAGATAGTGTTGTGATTGTGCTGATAACCTCTAAAGCTCTAATCCTTATGGGTATGGAAGAGTGTGTATTTCCTCTAATCTTATCTTTCATCTTTATGATGATTCTGCAATCTATAATCTAATCTCTAATCTTTTCTCATATCAATTCCTCTCTTAATTCCTGTCTTCTTTCCTGTCTGCCTTCCCTGTTCGCATGCGGAGCCATATTGGTTTTTTCCTATAGAAAAGGAAGAGTCAAATGGGCGATCGTTATTCTTTTCTAGTGGAATGGATTGAAAACTAAACTCATCATCTTTTTGAATTCTGGCGCTATTGTCATGCCAAGATCTCATGAGTGAAGAAGGGCAATGCCGCTTGTAAAGCTCTTTCAAAATAAATGTGTTCAGTCAAATCAAAAAAGTAATGCCTTTTTTTTAATATAGAAATTCTCGTGATGTCCCAGCTAGTTTGAAGTGATCTAGCCGTTCACTAGTAGGTATGTAAGTGTTCTGCTCTAAAGCTCTGTTTTGCGCTATCTATGTTAGGTTATATCTGTTAGCCGGGCTTTTTTTCTATTTATATTAGTATGAGCTCTGGTGTTTATGTCTGTATCCCTCCTTTTAGAGGATCCCATAGGTAGGCCAAAAAGAAGAAGTCGTTGTCGAAGCCAGGGCAGGCGATGATGAACTTGAGAAAATATGACGTAATGTAGCTGACTCAACTGGTAGTATACTCACATGAAACTGAGAGATCTGGCTTTGGGTTTAGCTTCCTGGCTCTTTTTGGCTCGTAACATGCCTACGTTACTCGCTCTAAAGTAGTTACGAGCCAGGGAGCGAGCGGAAGCATCTCACTCATTCACTTGAAGACAGACCGTTTTTGGACATTAGCAGCGCGTAGTCCTTCACCAACTCCCTCAGCTTACTTGCTTCTTGAAGTTATGCTCAGAGTCCTAAAAAAAAAAAAAAGAAAAGAGTATCTTTTTCTTTCTCGCTATCTCATAATCAGAACAGAAGTAAAGTCAACGATTCTGTTGCATGGGCTTGTGGGTACGAAAGTAGGCTATGAAAAGGCATCTTGAAAATCTTTTCTTCATCGTTACCGAAGCGATCCTCCACCAGTTCCAGTTCAGGCATCATCCTAATAATCAGATAGGGATCCTCTACTTCATTCCCGGAAGTGAAAGAACTGAAGTGAGAGTCAAAAAATGATATGAAAAATGTGGCGCTAAGAAAATGAAAATGCATGCTGTTGCTAGCAAGAAATAGAAATCTCAGTAGCGGGTATCAAGATTTATGCATAAAAAGTTCTTCCAAACTGACTTTTCTTTCTGTATACGAACGAGTATCTCATGTTATTTACATGTTTTCCGGGTTAACTCTTTCGTTTTTATACACAGACTCTATCCCTAGTTGCTGTGCGATGTGCCTTACTAGTAACTTTTCATCAACTGAGATGCCGTTGGTTATCTATGGTTACTTTGGCCATGGAAAAAGTATGTATGATGTGTTCACTTGAGCAGTTAGTTATTAAAGATGGACGTAGTTAAGTCGGCAGTGTGGAGCAGCTTCCTGGCAGGCAAGAAGTTATTCATGCATCTCCAAATAAATCATTGGTTTTTTCCGACTCAAAAACTTCTTCCAAAAGATTTGTATAGCTTCTGCATGTTCTTTATCCCAAGCCTATTTATAAATAATCAAAGTTGTTCGAATCTTCTTCAAAGCGCAAATTTGGAAGGAATTCCATGAAACTAGTTTAATGACCGGGAATGAAGGCATTCAGCTTGAAAGCATGAAATCCCATTCAGTTGCTAGCTGGACTTACTTTCTTTCGCCTTCCCCCTCTTTCGGTTGCTCTTAGAAATTGAAAAAACTTTACTTCCTAATATGTTATCAACAGAGAGAACAAGCCAACGAACCAGAGGGAGAGTGATCTGATGGGCTATTTCAGTCCGTCCCTACTATCCTTCTACTACCTCTCACTGGCAAGCTTTCAACCGATTCTTCCCCCCGTATTGCTATAGACGCCAACTCAAGTCGGTTCTTTTTCTATTTCGGGAAGTTCCGCATTTGCGCCATGTGTTTCATTTGGTGGCCTCGGTATGCTCAACGCGGAAGGGCTACCTTTGCATTGGACTGCGTCGCCTCGCACCACGTTGTATTAAGGAAAAATATTATTCCAAATAGGAATTCCTTGCGGACTGGCTGACTGGTCCGAGATGTTGCGAACAGGCGTAGGTTGAGCTACCGGATAAGGGAAAGGAGCACCCTCTTCCTGGACCAGTTGATCGGTCACCCAGTATGTGGGTGCGGGTCCTTGTCAGTGATGGGGTATTTATCTTTAGAAAGAGCCATGGGGATGACATTGGTTGGGGCCAAGACCACCCTCTTTTTGAAGCAACCAAGTACCAACCTATGCATGTGAAATGTGAACCCGCTTTCTTACTCATGCAAACTAGCTTTCAAAGTAAGTGTGTGTTATAGACTGATTTGTTTATGGTTAAATTTATCAAGATTAATGCTGACTCGAGGATGGTAACCATGAGCCAGTGTGATTCGTAGTTGATAACTAAAAGAGCGTATGGTTGCACCACATTTCAGCGAAAATGCCAGAAATGAGGTATCTAAAAATGAGATATATCCGGGATAGAATCTTGCTTTGAATTACAAAGTGCTATATCAATTCCACGACTCAAAAATGCATAATAGACAAGGCCAGAAAGAAAGGGATATTTGGTGGAAGTACATTTTCCAATTTGCCATTTGGTACAGAACTCTGTTCACTACTTCCAAAGACTGAGCAATCAACAATCAATTATGCCCGAGAGTTCCTATGAGAGCCCCACCACTCCAAGCCTTCTAAGGGTTTATCTTTTAGTTTGGCTCCAACTGCCGAAGACTTAGAGTCAACCTTGCATTCATTCTCCCTACGCTCTTGACTGAGATGATATTGAATCCGTTGAGTTCTTATCCCACTATCAGGACTGTTGACAGGGTAAGGGTAATGTGACTCGGATAGGAAGGAATGGACGGGCAGCTTAGACTCTTCCCCGCCTCGAGGGCGGCTCTTCTTACTTCGGTTGGAAGTCAAGATTCTTTTTGAATGGAAGATAGGGTTTACTTCTTTTCTTTGTCTTTTACTTGCTGAGTTGAGTAGATTAGTTGATTAGTTCAAGACTGGACAGTACTTTCCTTCCGACAACCAAGTAAAGTGTTAAGCAGACTTCATCATCTCATCTCTGCGCACTGTCTCGTCTGCTCGCTTTTATCCTTTCAGTCGAGTGGCTTTTCGCTCCGTCGCATTATCAAAAGAAGTAGAACTTTATAGAAAGTGGAATCTAGGCCATCCCTTGACTTTGATCCGAAAAAGGAAAAGAGGTTACAAGAGGAAAAGCAAAGAAAGTAAAAGCTCCGCTTAATTAGGACACCCAAAGAGACGAAAGGCAAGGCTGCTATTCCTCCTGAAGGCTCAATAGTTGGATCGTGGTTCACAAGTTAAAAGGAGCTGGGAAGGGTATGGGCCCAGTTCTCTTTTTTTAAAGAGTGGGTGGGGGACTTGTCGCATTCCCGGAGAAAAGGCTGTAGGTGCTGTGATCCCGGGCTCAAGAAAGGTGGTCTGATCGGGAGGCTCGGCATGGTGGTCATCCGAAGACTCGGTACAAGGGGATACAAAGGAAGGACCTAGAGTCAATGCTCGAAGCGCCAGAGAAGAGACCTGGCCCAAGAGGATCTATAGCCACTTGTACCCAAGACGAAAGTGAAAGTGAGTCCAAGACCAAGAGCCCGTGGCAGACAGGAGTAAAGGAAATAACCGAAGCAGCTATTTCATCTGGAGATTTTTACCTAACTGAATTCTTTAAGTATAATGGTATGGCTATTTCGATAGGAAATATTAATAGAATAGCCTATGTTGTCACCGTACTTCTCCTATTCTTTCTCACGAAGCCCATATTCATAAATTTCGAATAGAAAATTCTCGTTCAAAATAATAAAGCAGGTCAGGTGTGAACTATTTGTACCGGCAAACATATTGAACTTGGTATCTTTTTCAGGTTCATTTTGGAGTTTTTACTAATTTTTTTTTCCCTTTTCAGTTGCTGGTTCGGTTTTATGAGAAGGGACTAGATGAGGGGCATTTTCGTCCAGAATAATAAAGTAGTGTTATTTGTGGGTTCTTTTCATTGGCTTCGCTAGGTGGTCAAGCAATAGATTGGTAATCTGGTGTGTTGAACTCTTTCTATATTTTCGCTTAATCAAGAGTTGGTTCAAAGTGAGCGGGTAATTTTATGTTTTGGGGGAGGGGCTGGATGGTCAATTTTTATTTGGGTTAACAAGTCTGGATAGGTTGATGTTTTGCACTATGGTGATCTTGAATGTTTGGAAATGGTGAAAGTATCATGGTATTTTTGCAAATGTAGACAATTATTTTTTTACTTGAAGACGGCAGTACTTGAATACTTTGTCGCTTGAATATTTTGTATGCAATTACTTATACCAAATAAATTCTTCACATTGTTTTAGTGCCAAAGAACCAAGACTTAGGGGCGTCCTTGTTGAACCAGTACTGGTACACTTTACACTTGTAATTGTAGATCTTGCACGAGGTTAAACACCGTTTGTTTTCTTGACTGGTTTTGAACCTACTGGTACAATAGGAAGTCTGGATGGGTCGATTAAGAAAATATAGACCATGAACAATGAATCGTGCTGTCCTTCTTGATGTACAGTTTATATGGTTCCCCTTTGCATTCAAAATGTAGCTGTCAAGGTGCAATTTCTTCAAAATACATGACGGTTTGGGCTGATTGAGGTTTTATGAATTGGCCTTTTGCAGGTACTTTTGGACAATGTCTGCATGTGAACGTAAATAAATAAGTTCTGAAGGGACGTAAAGATTACTTTTTGTAATTTGACTTTCGTTGGTTCCCTTTTATTTCTTGTTTGACTTGCCGTGCTTTTCGTTTTTTAGCTCGACCCGACGAAAGAATCCCCTGCTCTTGTTTGAGAATCCGCTTCATTTTTGATGTGAAATTTGAAGTGTGTACCTCACATGTAATAAGGTAACAGATCTCAAAAATATGTTTTCTATCATTTCAATCGCCAAATTTGACACAATTTGGAAATTCTTTGGTTGCCCGTCAAAAGATGACAAAGCAGCATTATGAAATTTGGCAAATCAGCAAGCAGCTGTTGATGCATTAGTAAATGTAGCCGATTGATCGTGCTTTTTGTACTGTAATAGAAATTCATGTAAATGAACTGCAGCTTGGTCGAGTGGTAACTAAGTCGTTGGTGTTTGTCATATCAGGCTAGGAACTTTATCATCAATCATTGTTCTAAGTTACAATAGATAAGAAAGTTTGTTAAACATATTTGGAATAAACTACTATATTGCCCCTAATACCCTGAATTAATAATTTTTTTCTACAAACCATGTTGCTGTCGAGTATAGCTGATACTGCAAGTGTACAGTACCAGTGGGTACCATGCAACAAGGTCAGACAACAAAAGGAATTGAGCGTGCTTTGATTACTGACTAATCAAGTCATGACTAATCAGCAAATAAGACTGGTGAAAGACCAGTTAGATCGTATTTTTCCTCATCCTAAATCATGGTGTTATCCCTCAATTAGACTTAGTTTAACATCAACATGACCCAATTAAGCCATTTTTGCAATTACAAATAGGAGGAATCCTTGAAACACAAATGGACAATGCAATGCTGGTATATACTGGGTACTGCAAGTGAGGAGTAACTTGCCATGAAAAAATCTAATGAGCTTAATTAGAAGAAAAGACGAAAAATAGGTAATGATTTTCTACAAGTAAAGAAATTTGACTAAACTAAGAATCACAAAACTATTAAACATATTTGTAAAATGAAACCAAAAAGAAGTTGTGGCGAAAAATTAGAAAGTCATCAGCGTCTTTCTTTGTTCTTTCACTCTTGATTGCATGCTATCTCACTCCTTTCTGTTGCTCTCTCTCACAGCCCCCTGCACCCATGCTGCTGCTCTTGGCCGCTGCCGGCAGCCCATGCCACCGCTTTTGTGTTGATCTTAACGTACTCGAGTCACCCACTATACATACAAAAGATGTATATGTAAAACGATCTTTCTCAGCGCCCCATTCAATCAAGTCGCAACCCTGAATCATCATACTCTTATGATTTGAAACCCCTTGAATTTCATTCCAGCCAAAAGGAACATAAGAAGATAGATACTATACTTTTTATTAGGAAACACTATCTCAACACCCTCTCTATACTGAAGCACTATCTCACACCCCAAAAACCCAACATAACCTTTGCTATCTCTCTGACCAAACCCATTAAAGAAAGTTGACAGTAACCTCAAAATTAACCAAAAAATAACAATGCTTGAACCAGGACACTGCGATCTTTTATTCCTTCCTCCAGGAGCTCTTCGGTATTGGTGTCCTCCTGATCCCCTTTTTTGCGAATCTACATACTTGTGTCTTCTCCTCCTCGAATTCCATCCCTAATACCGGTTCTCTAATGTGATCCACATCATCATCCATGTGCTCTTTCATAACCCTCATCTCGAAATTCATCAAATTCCTCTGTATACTCCTCGTTCAATTCCAATCTGGATGTGTCCGTCTGAAATCCTGAATAAGATGTTGGAATGTAAGAAAAAGTTTCAGTAGAAAGACGTGCTAGTGGCTGTTTAGCAATTCTTAGTTCCTTTGGTTTTATGAAAGTTTAACGAGGTGTATATGGATTCCATAAAAGGTGATTATGTTTTTGCTATTTTTGTGTTTATGCATAGTTTGAAGGGTACTTCTAGTGCGTGCAACAAAAAGTTAATTATGCTACCCCGGGATTTGGAGCTTGGTGTATATGAAAACTGGGGTACTTATGGTTGACTGAATTGGTGTTTATGGGTGTGTATGCGTATAGTAATTCGTACTTGTGGCATAAAGATGTGTATATGTGTTTATGATTTGACAAGTTGTTTGACAAAGGTGATCTTATTCAGATTAGAACTTTTAGACAAGGTGATTTTGACATTAACATTGCTTTTCAATATGCTTTTCAAAAACATTTCAAATATATTATATACTCAATTGATAGATAGAATCATATACTCAATTGAACATATATCATCAACACATTGATAGAATCACTAGCAGTTATCAATTTCAATTTGACAGACACTCTGACAGCAGACCATAACAGAGTGAGCGAACTCTACAAAAGAATCTATTACTCCATTCCTATCCTACCTAGTAGTTAATAAGTCATTAAATTTACTAACTATAAAAAAACCTTACTCTTTGTAAGAAAACAATAACACAAATGAACAAAACACTAGAATAATTACGCTCCACAAAAGAATTTTTAAAAACTCAATCAATTTCTATCTGAAATGGAAATGAAACGAGTACAAAAGAGCGAGTGAAACGTAAGTGGAACGAGCGAGCGGAAGCATATTGGCGCGTATAAATGAACGGGGTCTTCTCTCTTTCAAAACTTTCAAACTACATCAGGTCTAAGTAACTATTATCTTTCAAAAACAATTGAATCGAAATTTCCAGTTCATTCATGGGCGGACAGTGTTGGAAAATCATATCGAAGCGAGGGGATTCTCAATCACGAAAACCACGGGCTACGAAGAGTTAAACATACGATCTAAACACTAGTCTTGGGGTATAACTATGGTTTAATAATAATAGAATAATCTCAATAGGCCGGGCCGGAAACGAGCAAAACGAGAGAGTACGAGACAGAGACGCAAGCAAGGGCGGAGCTCTCGACTTGGAGCATTCTGGGGAGAGAGTATAACAAAAAGTACTGGAGAAATCCTTCTTTTGAGGGCTTTGTGTGGGGAGTTGAAAGGGGCATTAAAGGAAAGAATTTATTCCATCAATTTACTAATGAAATTAGTGAATTAAGTGGCATGGTTTGCAGCTAGCACGGATAAACCAGTATTATACCAACCAAAATATGATGTTTATAACTATGCAAGATTACAGGGTTACTGAATCTATATCAGTGTGGGTATATGATCGACAGATAAAGAATAAACGACATCAAAGATCACTTAGTATACCAACAAAAGTTCGTGATCGAAATAAAACCCGTAGAGCAACCTTTGCCAATTTCATACATCAAATTGATGCAACTATAGCATGCAATGTTATAGATCTTTGTGGTTATCAACATATATCTATTTCCACTGTACATGATAACTTTGTAACTAGTGCTTGCTGTGCTTCGTTGATGCCTTATCTCTATATGTTATCCTGTCTGGCTCTTTCAGACCCTCTCTACCTCATTAATCGACTCATCTATTAGAACATTATAAGGTACAGCAAGGAACATTCGAATATTATGAATCGATCTGAATCTAGACCACATTATGAAGATAGGAAAGATCTCAAAAAGAAAAAAGGGTGTTAGGAGGTATTCCTTTCAAATACTAGGTAGAGTGGAATGAAAAAAAGTATTGAATTAACTCATTACTGAGCACTTTACAAAAAAAGCCTCAAGCACAAAAAGGGCTTTGTCAAGATTGTGCCCTTTAAACGGTACGCTCGTCTAACCAGTCATCTAAAATGACGAGCAGGCTTTATATGTTTGTGCCGAACAAAATAAGGAAATTTCAAAAGCTAAGGGCGCTAAGCCTATGGGAACATAGATCTTTCTATACGACCTAAGTAGGCTCATTTTTCGGACTAAGCTTGTGGATTTGATAGGTGGTCTGGTTACCGAATCCGGTCTAAGATTGACAAAAGTATTTAGTAAAAAGGAAGAAAAATTCGGCGCGTGCGGCAAGGCAGCGTTCTCTATTCCAACTGGTAATTCACGGCGGTTTCGTTGCTCAGAGAGGAAAGCCAAAAATACCAATTTTTGATACGGGCGGTTCGAGCAAATGCGGGAAGTGCAGGGCGGCGGATCTAATTTTGACCGATACGGCTGAGCACTTACTAAGGGAATGTTTTGACTATGAAAAAAACCCTTTCTTTATTTACAGAGCTCCCCAAGCTGAACCAGCTAGATGATTATATAAATAAATGACGAAGGGGCGAACTCCGAGTGCCGGGGGGGAAGATCTAAGAACATACTCTCTGCTCCCGCAAACCTCCCTCCCGAGCCTTCTCTGCATCCAGATGTTAGACAGGGACCGGGGACCGGAACAGCAGGGCAATAAGTCTCTTGATTTACTAGCCTTGCTACTGCTATCTTTCTTCCCAAAGCCTACTCACTCTGGCTGAAAAGCCATCCATACTACATATGATAATATGCATTTCAAAGTAAGAGGCTCTTCGAATATCTGCTAGTATGCGAGCTCAGCTGGTAGTACTTATTGACGACACAAGGGATCAGAGAAAGCGTGTGAGGAAAGCAAGATCGATCAATGAGAACGATGCACTTTCTGCTCATTCTCGTGCCGGGGAGAGAGCACTTTTCTGATCTGAACAAGGTGAGTGCGCTGGCCAGAACTCTGGCGTTCATATTGCTTCTCTATACACATAGAAGGAAAGTATTTTGGAGCTAGACTCAACTAGTGCAGAAAGTCCTGATCGGATTCGCCCCGGAAATGTAGGATGAGGCCCGCCAAGATGATTTGAAGAAGCCCTTTCGCTGAAACCTACACAACAAAGCGACTGCTTTGATAAGGACACTGACCGATTTCAGGCCGGAGAAACTTCCCAATGGAAAAAGCAAAATGAAACACAATAGTAGATATATATCCGGTCCACCTATAGGGCCACCCCTACAGAAAGACGCCAAAGAATCAAAGCCTTAGAAAAAGAAATGAAAGGAAAAGACTTGCATCGCTAAATCTTATTACTTATATATATGAGAATATGAACATAAAAACACAAATGGAACAAGGGATCAAAAGATTAGAAAGGGGGAATGAAGTTTATGTAGTGGAAGAGTTAAAGTTACTGGTGCAAACCGGGCTCGAGAAATTCGAAAGTAAAAAGTGGAGAAACTTTTGATACGGAAGAGCCTTCCCTCTCGAGTGGATCCAATCCCAAGCCGTGGCGCTTATGCGCATTCAAACCTTGGATTGCTTGGAGACGCTTTTTGGTCCCTCTCTCTATTCTGACCTTCAAAGAAGGATAGTCTTGCTAATGGTACTAGTAAAACTAGCACTTGTCTTATTAGAATAAAAGCACTCCTTCTACTCCTATCAACCTCAAATTTCCTCCAAAACAACATATATTGGAACCTGAGTTTTGAAGATATAAAGTCCTTTGACTCATTATAGCATTTTTGAATTTTTGGCGTTAGAGCAATAAGGGCTTCTCATGGACCAAATTTCTCTTCACTTCAAACAGCATTTTTTATCTGATCCTGCTCCTTTTCTCTGAATGTCGGGGGAGAGATCACAGATATAACATCGTTTATTTACTAGGTTAGGTGCATGACGTGTTAAATCTATATTCATAATCCGGCGTATCATGTGTGCTGCCAAGACAGTAACTTGTCATTATCTTTCCCTTTGAAGTATGAAACCATAGTGATCAGATTAGATCTCGAGCATGTGACGACCTTTTAATTATTGCATGCATGGCAGGCAACAAGATAAAAATAAATACCACCTTTTTCATAAAAAAATGAATTGGTATACACATTCCTAACTCAAATTAGAATGAAAAAATAATATCATGACCACCTAAGAGTTTTTTTACTTGTCGGATGTACTTGACAAAAGCAGGAAAAACCTAAGATTTTCCAACTTTGATCTGCTTTGCATTCTATATATATATAATTTCATTGCGGGGAGATTACTTGATATTTCACTTGTATGAATACTAGTCATAAGTACCAGATCAAGCAATTACTAAAGGAAGAAAACATCCAATTAATTATTTCTTTTTTGAATCAAAGAAAAGGCCCATATTCCAGGTTTGACATGTTCTGGACCTGTAGTCATTTAAGCCAGTTGGTGGTGCACTTGACAAGTTGAAGATCCGAATTCAATTGCAACCTTTGATAAAAAAATAGAGTACATTGTTCTCCATAGTCTGTGGAAAAAAGAATCCAGTCAAACTGGTATTTTTGCTTTTTTTTTACTTCACTTCAATAGTAAATTGAATTCTTTTCTTGATCACTTCAGTGAGTGAGAGAGATAAAGAGAGTCACCTTGTAATTAATAACTAAACGTAGTAAATAGGAATAACATTTTTTTCTCCCGGATCGAATATTGTAACTTACTATTCTTTTATTATTTATTGAGAACTTACCTTATATTTATTATTTTGTAGTCAAATTTCACCTATACTTCGCTGAGAAGCTTGATAAACAGATTTTTCCATAACTGTGTGTCCATGAGATATCATCTGAAATTAGTGCGGTTCATCGCAGAAATTCATAATAAAATAACCAGGTGCTTGAAGTTTTGAAGATTTCATCAGTGTTTTCCGGTATGCGGTTTGTAGGCGATTGTCCATTGTATAGCGTTTAAGCGGTATGCGGATGTATATGCGGATAACATATGCAGATATATGTTTGCAAAGAAATTGAAAAAAGCTAAATAGAATTAATTAGAGAATTTTAGTTAAAAGTAATTAAAGAGATTCGAATATATCCCATGCCCACTAACTTGCCTGAGAATAAATACTCCTATACTTGTAAATAAACCTATTAAATCTACGGTAGGCTACCTCTGCGCTATCCGTCCTTTCCCTATTAAGATAAGAAGAAGCCTATTCTGGTTTCTCTAGCTTCCTAAAAGCCTATTCTCCTATATGTATGTCTATTCCAGCATAATACCCATAAACTACCTTACAAACGTTTCAGTTAGAAAGGTATTTTGAAGCAAGCTGAAGTGGGGTCATTCACGACTTGCTGTACGGAGGTAGGTGAGTGGGATTCTCAAAATCTATAGCGGATATCTTTCGTATATAAATAAGTAGGCGAGGCACTGGGATAAGTACCATCAATGGTTCAGTTGCTAGTCAGGGCTGGGGCAGGCTACTTCTATAGTTTTTGATGAGCGGCGGGCGAAAGATATTTGAAAAACAATGCCTGTAACCTCCACATTCAATTCCACTTTATACAACTAGATAGTTGGCAGTTATATATATAAAGAGTTCAATCCCATTTTAAAGAGCTTTGGCAAGAGCGAAAATCTTTTGGATTTCGGATGAGTCTATTGAAAATTGACTTTTGAGTCAAAAATGAGAAAAATATACCCACAAAGATAACTTCCCGTGCATGGGTTCCACACTACTAGTAGTTTCATCATTTTTTTCTATTGGTATGAGAGATTTATATGGACCAGAGTCAACATCTATCTTTCCTACTTTCATTACGTGTCCTAGTCAAGTTAACCCTCATAGTTCAGTAGGCCGACCTTTTTACTTGTGCGTGCTGAATCATCACGTTCGTCTTCTAGAACTTATCTTTCTGCCTATCTATTTCTACGGCAACTTCGGTATAAATCCACCCGCTGGTGAGAAAGACTACTTTGAGCCTACTTGCTTATGAATAGAAATAAGCTACATAAAACTTCCTTCAAATCAATAAGCTACGAGAAAATCAATCGATTCTTTACTAATAACTAGATTCAAATATGTTTCTATATAGTAAGAAGAACATTCGCAAGAAGTTCTGAAGTCAGTCTTTACCAATGCAAAGCATTCAACTCAACCTCTTGCACTGGACTTAGCCACCCACTACTGAAATAGGAAGAGCGACCCTTAGCCTTTTTTTTCGAGTTGAAAAGCTACCACTCTAGTCGCAAGCAAAAGTCTGGTATTTCTTTGAGGGACAACTATCTTGATTGACCTAAATGCCTGAGAATATGTTCCTCGCCTTCTTCAGCTTTGCCTTAGACTGACGGAAGAAAGCGAAGAAGTGCTTCGCCTATCTTACCCACTTGACCTCAAAAGTAACAAGCAATGGACCTATCCCCACCCTCCTTTTCACGAATACTAAACGAATTACACCTACTTTAACGAAGAATACCTATCCCAGCTCTACACTACGGCACGAGCTCGTAACGTAGGCATGTGTAGAGCCTGTTGGTTGGCTCGCTACATCCAGCGAGTAACTACTAATGAGCTCTACACTACTAACGTGTAGAGCAGAAAGACGAGCCAAAAGAGCTCGCTAGAGCAGAAAGACGAGCCAGGAAGCTGTGCACCGCTTAGCTCCTCCATAGCTGAGCAACTTAGGAGGGGATGGTTCGCCAGACAGTGCTGTGACTTCTGGTCATGTGGTCTCTTCGAAAGGACACAGTGCTTTTAGGGGCGCAGCTCCGGGTGCGTCTCCGAGGTTGGGTCCAGCCTCCACATACTAGCAGGCTTATCGACTAGACTAGGAATTGGCAGCTTCTATCTCTGATTTGAAATGGCATTCTTCAATGACGAAGCACCTGGGAGAGGTGTTGATTACGAAAACCATCTGGGTGTCAAAAGATGTTGAGCGGGTTCTCCATAAGATGGGTGCCTTTACTTGAGAAGCTTTTTTTTATACACGTATTTTCCATACTTTAGAGTCCTTTTAAGGAATCATCAGTAGTAAGAGCTTCTAGCTTTGTTGAAGGGCTAGCATCAGCTATAAGCTTTCATGACATAGTCTTAGGGGATAGGGTGCTGTCTGTCGGTTGACAAAGTAGGTTCTCATGATAATGCTGAAGTGCCGGCTAATACGAAACAAGCAGTCAAGAGAGGTCGTAAATCAAATCAAAAGCAGATAGTGTAATAATGCTGTAAATTTATACAAGGCCATTGCACTTCACTTAATGGAACATCTGATGAATCTTCTTGTTATTAGAATAACTGATGGATGATCCTTAAGCACTGTGAAGTGTCAGACCAATTCTTCCTCGCCCCGGCACAGCACCATTCTGTCTTGTGAGGTAGGAAAAGCCATCATGTGTAGGAGATCAACAAAGAGGGAATTGGTACATCTGGACATAGTTCAAATAAGGAACTAGGGGAGTTACAGCTTAGTGAATGTAAAGCTTACCTACCCGCCTATCCTGCTTTGCTGACCTACCTGTACGAATGTGCTGAAACAGAGAATGAGGTGCCCTACCAAATATCCTGCTTTCGGCTCCCTACGAATAGAATTTACTTAATCCCTGCAGTAAACGATGACATTAGATGGGCAAGAGCTTGACTCGTACGTCACGGACTACTTTGATCTCCGTTCATTCAATAGTGAGTTGCCTGCTATCTCTCCTTCTTTGCTTCTTTTTCTTTCAGCTTGCGCGCGCATCAAAGGCATTTGAATCAGGTAGGGAAGCCTCACTCAAAGCCAAGTTCACTGGTGAAGCAACCTGTTCTTCCTTGAAAGACCTTGCCCAAAAGCCTATGAAGCAACCTTCCAACCACAGCCAAGTTTATTGCCCTTGGTGATCTTGTAGAAGAATTTGCCCTTTCTGCCCAGCGAGTAACTACTAACGAGCTCGTAACTACTAATGTTACGAGCAAAAAGAAGAGCCAGGAAGGCAAAGTGTAAGCATAGATTTCATCACAAGCTTGCCGGTCAAACAGTGCTTTTGGTGATAGTGGACAGGTATCAAAAATATGCACATTTCCTACCAATGTCACATCCCGGCCAGTGATGTAGCTCAACTGTTCCTTGACCATATCTAGAAATTGCAGGGCCTACCTTTGACCAAGGGACCCAATTTGAACTAGTAAGTTTTGGAAGAGCTTGATGGTGGGGTCAAATTGCACTTTAGTACAGCATATCACCCCACGGGTTAACCAATGTAACGATCAATTGCTTTCGCTTCGCGCCTGCGGCCCAGATCCTCGAGTACGTGTTTATGGTCGGTACTTAACTTCAAGTTTGCTTCTGTTTTAGAAGAAGCTTATAAACATCTTACTACACTAAACAGTGGTATTGGTGTGAGAGGTGACCTGCTGCTTCTTTAGATTGGTATGGAAAGAAAGCCGGATTCAATACAGGGGAAGTAGGCGAGGAAAGGCATCACACTACGTCCCGCAATTCAGTCTAGAGGAAAGAAAGGCATTCAACTACTATTTCAACTAATCCTTAGAGGGGGAATTCCCCCTTATATGAGTTTATTATATACCTGGCTATTCTTTCTAGCTGAATGCACCTTATCTTCTTGCCAATGCGGCGGACTTTACTTACCTAGCGGCCCGTGCACTTGCTTGAACGCCGCCCTATTCCTTGCTTTCCTATGATCCAATGCTTGTTTAATTCACAGCTTCAGGTAAGGATTGCTTCACCAACCAATGGGAAAGGTAATTAAGATAACTATTTATGTGCCGCCACCGGGTTAATGATCTGAAGAGTTCTTTGATAAAGCAGATTTAAGAGTGTGAGGGAAGAAGTAATTACAAGATGTCGAAATAAGGAAGCGACCCAGCCAACCGGATTATCTCTCTCCTTACTACAGGAAAAAGGAGATCAAGGTGAATTAAGCCTAGCCCATACTTAGGGAAATACCTCTCTACCTCTCTCAACCTATTCCAAAATACCTATCTCTGTGCTGCATGCTTAGAGCTAATGGTATGGTATTTGACCCAAGGAGTTAGTTACCAAGTAGGTTTTTAGTAGTAAAAGATTGTTGTTTTCTAGCTAGCACGCTATTTTCGTATAGTCTACTAGCCAAGGAATAAGGAAAGGCATAGGACATTGAACAGGCAAGACAAGTGGTCAAAACGTTGGAAAGTCTAGTATATAAGCAAAGCACTGCATTTCTTTCCTGAAGACAAACTACTAAGAAATCAACCTGCTATCTGACTACTGGACCTCTGAAATATACCCATACCAGAATACCCCTTCCACTTTCTCTAAAGCAAGGTAAGGCATGCTAGCAAGTCAAGTATATAAGAATTGTGCCAAAATAAGAAAGTGTTAACGGACATAGAAAAACAATTGGTTTATAAGAAATAGTGCCAGCATAAAGAAGCAAAGAAAGTAAAACTAGCGTTGAAGAAGCTTTATCAAATATTATGGCATTGTTTTTCTTTTTTGTTTCTGTAAATCAAAAAGAAACTATTGAACTAGAATGCGGCGCGCAGAGAAAGAGTTGCAATCAATCAAGTTCTTTGAAATAAAATCCGTAGAGAAGTTAAGTGAAAGTGTTGGCTTCCTTCACATAGGCTACAAAAGCTTCTTTATATTAGGGGAAGTGCCAAAAGAAAAAGGTACTAAAAGATTTAATGGAAGGAGAAAGAAATCAAGCTTGGGATTTGAAGCATAGAACTGAAACCAGAGGAAAGAAGCCAAATCACTGAATTGAAGCACTTCACCGTGGCCTATAAGAGCGGAAAGGGTGACGAGATTTGATCCTGGTACGACCGACCGGAATAAGGGAAGGGATTGGCACTTTCAAATGCAATATATCAGCATAAAGATGAGAGGTTGTTTCAGCTCGATTCAGTTGATTGCTGAAATGATTTTAGGCCACTTTTACGGCTTACAGCTCTGATACTATATGTGAGTCTCAAGCAGGATGTGGTCCGTTTAACGACATCCTACTTTCTAAATTCCCTAATTTACTATCGGGCAACAAAGCACTCAACCTCATCGAAGGAAGGATACCTACCTATGAAACCCTGCCAAAGAAATCTATGCTTCTTTCTTAATATGTCACATCGAAGTCGAAACCAACAGAAGAAGCAGGAGAAAGGAAGTCAGCTATTGAATCAGCAACTAGTAAACCTGGTGTTGATGCGCCGCGATGCCTTTGCTTGCTTTCCCTTACCTTGGGACATGATTCCTGAACAAAACCAAACAGTTAAATTTGTGCCAAAAAAGAAAAAAACACAGTGGTCGGGTAATTCGATTAATTGCACAAGCTGAACCCTTTGTTCTTTTCGTGCAAAGAAGTAATTCCACTATTCAAGTAAGCTCCCATTATGCAAAACTTCAGTTTCATTTTGGTACCAGCCTGTACCTAACTGTACCTTCCCCAGCGAGTAACGTAGGCACGAGCTCTACACGTAGGCATGTGTAGAGCCAAAAAGAGCCAGGGAGCGAGCGGAAGCAAATTACATTCTACTTCTCGTCTAGCTTTCTTTTGGCTTTTTACTCTCTATCCGACGATCCCCATTCCCGAAAAAGCTTTTTTCTTGTCCCTTGATAGCTTTTTGTGGCACATACTAAATATGGAATTATTATAGTAAGATTTACACCTTGGCTAGGCGCTTAGATAGCAGCATGGGCCTACTGATGAGTATAGTACTTATGGATACGGATTGCTTTTCTTTCACTGAATAGAAAGGATTGCTCACTCGCTTGAGAACTTATTTTCCCTCCAATAAATTAAGGATTTTAGCTAGAAAGAGGGACTGTGGATACCGGAACTACTGGAACTTTCTTGCAAGCAACAATAGTGCTAAAGTCAAACATTTTCTTATAAAAAAGAAAGAGGCCTTGTACGAGATTCTCTTTCTCTAATGAGATAATCATCCGCTTATTGAAAGAGGGGAAAGATACCGCCCGCAGACCTCACTTAACACTTTGGAGATATATATACCACATTAGAAGCTGCATGCTCTCGTAGAAAGAGCTCTAAGAGGTTCACATTTACTCCACATCTAAGATCTCTGCAATTAATAAAAGATGATTCTCTTCAATACTATATATATATATGTACTTTCTAAGAAGAAGCAATAAAGAATTTCTACTCAGCAGCCTTTTTCCGATAAGAGTTTTTTGTTCTAGAATTTTTCAAGAAGAACTGAGAGTGATTGACCTCTCACTCACGTAACACATGCTCTATGTGTGATGCCAACACCTAAGAGACTTTGAATCCTCCAGCCGTCCAACTACGATATCTTCAACTCAATCCCAACTCTCCAGTCCACATCTATATATATATGAAACTTTATTAGTGTACTCTTTTTTTCTTCTGGACCTTTTCTCTTTTCTTATCTTACTTTATGCAATTCTCTTTGTTGACTTCTTGCTTAGGAGGGCTTGTCTTTGGTGAGGCGCCGCGTTGGTCAGGTGCTTCAGGCAAGGATTGAGAGAGAGTCTGAAAAAAGGTATAAAGGATAACCGGTGAAGAAAATAAAAGAAGCGAGGTCAGGGTAGAAGATTGGGCTCTACGTAGCAGATCCACTAGACTAGGAAGTAGGCATTGCTTACTTACTTTTTGATCCGTCTTCCTACTAGTAAGAAAGTGGCGAGTGGGGCGGTAAGGAGACGTCAGTAATGAACTGCCATTCACCAAGCTCTTCGGTCAGTGATTCTTTTAGTTCTTATTCTAAACGAATCTGCTCTTACTGTTAGCTCTCCTGTGGTAGTGAAGTAAGCAGGTCACAAGTAAATCGGATTCCAATCAAAGTGAGTCAAGCGGGTACCACTCGTAGTATCTTTGATGTCGAGCGGAATATCTTTCCATATGCTTTGAATAGAACTAGAAAAAGGGACATTTCCACTCCATGCTTTTCATAGTATCGATGTGCCTGTGTTCTTTCCCTTCTGAGATGTAGGTCCTGTCAAAAAGTGCTTTTGAATAAGAGTTGTGACCCAGTCGACTGCTTTCCTTCTTTTTCCCCAGCAACGAAGTGAAGTTCCTTTCTCCTGTCCTCGCCCTAACCTATTGAACAAAACCTAGTGCTCCACCTTAGTCCTAGTAAAATATTGCACTCACTCCCTTAATGACCAAGATAAGGAGCTATTCATAGAGCGGTGAGGTCCACTCTTCCATCCTGATATAATAGGCAAAAGCCTCAGCTTCACTCCAGGTCAACCTATATTGCTTTCGGATCGTTGCCTAGCTATAAGTGACCTCCATGTCTTGCCGGTACCACCGTGTCCATATAAAAAGAATGTATGGCCTGGTAGACGGAATGTAGGAAAGATTTGATATATAAATACACACACACATATAATTGTTCAGAATTAAGACCTGCATAGAGCTGTGCAGCTTATAGAGAAAGGCCAGGTTATTGGTTGATATTGAAACTAGGATTAATCTCTTCTTGTTTTCGGTGTACAGATCGCCGCTGTCTGGTAAAGGTCAAGATAGTATTCTTTCAAGTTTTTCAAGTTCTTGTTGTATTTCGTTTCAAATGAATTATGGGTTTCCACCATTGCCTGTACGGTCAATATTGGTTTAGAAAAGGTCACCGAGTAGTGTCGGGTATCGAAGAATCCTTTTGACAAAAAGCCAATGTGTCGGGGTTGTGCACCAATTTAGCCCATTAAAAAAGGGATATCCGCTCTTGTGATAGTGAAAAGAAACTCTACTACGATAAAGATGAGGTGGGGTACTACCACACTTGGAAAGTGGAGTACCAGCAGGCATAGGAGTAGCACAAGGGTTGGCACCATCCATCTTAGCTCGTTTCAGAAGATCAAGTATGTAGGGGCTACAATAGAGCAGCGTCATAACGGATGCATGAGCCTCCATTCCCAAGAAGTAATTTATATGACCAAGATCTTTGGGTAGCATGATGTAGATGAGGTGAGGCTTTTTCAAGGAGTATGGAATGCAGAAGAGGAGAGTAAAAAGGGGAATTAAGTGATAAAGGCACATCTGTTCAGAGCTTCAGCTTCAGAGAGAAATGATGAGTTGGTGCATAACTAGAGAAAGTACTTCACCAGTACCAAGACCTAGCCAAAAACAGACCTCCGAGCCATTGATGAAAAAATTCCTTGACTACCCAACTCCATGTCAACCAAAGACCATATGGATATTCATACTTTGAAAAGCTTTACATTGATAAAAGAATTGAGGAAGAGTTGAACAACTCACTGATCCTCCCCTCCACCAGCCCCCCTTTCTTTGCCTCTCTAGTTCTCTTAGTTCAAAAAGAAGGATGGAACATGGCAGATGTGTATCGACTATAGACAATTGAACTCTCTCACAGTGGTCAAAAATGCCAATTATTGACGACTTCCTTGCATGATGCAAAGTTTTGATCAAATATCGATCATAAATCTGGATACCAGAATGCATGAAGCTGACATTCCAAAAACCGCATTTAGAACACTTTCGTGTGTGTCATTACGAATTGAAAGTAATGCCCACAAAGGCACCAGCCACTTTTGACGGAATGATATTTGAAAGCTCCAATAGTCGCTAGTTGTACTTCCGCTCTTTCGCTAACAACTATTTCCGACGACTCGAAACGAAAAAAAAAATGAAAGACAATCTAGAATCCACCCAAGTAGTTATAGAGTGGATGTAAACAACCAGAAAAGAGGGTTCAGTTTAGCTTGTAGTAAGCTAGATCCACTGTGAAGGTATCTCACCAAGGCCCGACATTGTGCATTGAGTTGGGCTAGCGATGGAGTAGCCAAAACATCACATTGGTTGCTAAACTCATCCAAAAGGAAGACGGAATGTTGGCATGTTTGATACTCAAAGTGGTGGATTTGTTTTGTATGCTGACTCAGACAGTGATTGGGGTATGTGCTTTTTCTGGAATGGCAATGGGTTAAGATAGGTTGTTTGGCACAGTTGGTTGTGAGATGGGTATGGTGTAATGAGGCTGGTACAAGGGTATGTGTGGGATGTAAGGAGGCCTGCGGGAAGTGAGTTGTGTTCTGACTAGTGGCCTAGAAGGATTGATCTGATTCAAGTAATTAGGCTTTGAGCAAGGAGGGTAAAATGGTGGGTTGTGGCTCGTATGACTCGATTACTGGTACTGGCTGCAAACTGGTTCTTGGGCTGATAGGCCTAGTTGTTGACGAGGCGCGGAGCGATGAAGAGAAGTAATTCAACCTCTGAATTATACTCAATCACAAGGAAAGATGGTGCAGAAAGACCAAAATCGAAATGAATGGAAGATGCCTCTTGAACTTGTCAAAAAAAGTATCCATACACTGTCATCACACCTATGGGGATCAAACTACTAGCTCTTACCTTACCTCTTACCTCACAATGGGATGCTTGGCTCTGGTTCTGCTTGGTCCCATTTCCTGTTCTGGCAGCTGTCTCGCTCGCCCTTATCTCATGAGCTTTGAAAGTGAGTTAGGACGGAGTCATATTGTACGAAAACTGATCTCTCGGCCAGAGTCAAAGGTAAGCCACTCTTATCATATGAGGAAGAAAGGAGCGTTCCCCTCGGGAAGATAGTTTCTTCAGTACCTTCCCCATACCATCCACTAAAAGGAAAACCATTTCGTGGGAGCATAACAGCAACTCAAACTATTACCAGAAAGACAACTATACTTGCACGCAGACTACTGACGGAAACAATACATACTGGCCATACGAGTTCGGTTCACCTGTACTGACAGCCGCTTAGCAACTGACGTCCTAAGAGACACAAATTAACCAATAGCTTCAAACCAATACGTTGCCCCTTGATGTTGAGTTAAGAACCGACCGCCGGGTTCTGAATCCTGTGTCAACTGTGTCAGACCAGAAGAAGGCTGCCAGGGAGATGTATGTGGAAGCATGATGCTTGGAATAGAGCCCCTATTAGTTAGTCAAGCTGAGATTTGAAGCTGACTGATCCGCTTTTTATTACAGATGGTGACCCGCTTTCAGATTCCCACCTTTATCGGAGTATTGTTGGTGCTTTGCTTTATGCGACCCCGCCCCGATATAGCTTTTGAAAAGTACATTGGTACCAGGTGGAATCGGCTTTCGGATGAATTAGGAGGTCGGGCTTTTTCCACCTCACCCTAATCTAATAGACCCCTGATCGTACCTCAGGCTATTACAGACAATTTCGAAAAGCTTTTGAATTAGACCCGTTTTGCTTTGTATTGTAGAGAGAAGTTTCCAGAACCAAGGCCTAAGGTCCCGTTCTTCTAATCAGAACCCGCATTATTGGATGACAGCTTAGCAAACTAGTACTGTCTCCTCTTCCAGTTCACTCAGCACTGATGAGGGCATCTAAAGTGTCATTTATATTGGTTTTTTTCTCATAAATTAGCTGACATATGTGTGCTATGTCCTGGAACATATTCAAAAAGATTAAGAGATATGTGTCGAGGATGGACAGCTCATGAAACTCATGATCGGGTCAGGTACCAAAAAAGACTAGGCAAAGTGAACCAGTTAATAATGTTAGTCTAATATTATTGTAGATAAGGTACCAGCCATAATGTCATGACAACAGAACCCAAACGTCGAAAATATTATTGATAGATTCAGTATTTCAGTCCAATTTTTCTATATTTGAAAGTCAAAATCATCTGCAAAATAAACCGTGGCATTAATACAATGCACATTGACATGATAATTCGGAATATTCTTCGGGTAGTTCATCCTTTTTTTCATGCTAGTCTCCTTCATAAGACATACATGCTGGCAGCTAACGAGAAGAAAGTAAAACACCATGCTATAACATCTTGACAAGAAAAGTTCCTCATCTGCCTCGACAGGAAGTTGAATGATTTGCCAATTGAAACTGGTTGGTGCAACTCATTCAGGACATTAATGGTACCAAACCTTTATGTAATTATGCAATTTCATCCTACAACAACGAACCCTAGGCTATGCAATTAAGCACCAGTGTGAGCCAATTAGGTGATAATCCAATATTAAGTGCTCACGTCCCACCATTTAAACCTGCTCAGGTTCAACCAACCCCCAATCATGCAACGTTGACTCAAGTTTCTTCCAATTTAGACCCCATGGTAAATACCCGCGCTTAACTGCTCAACATACAGTAAGACCTTTTATCAGCTTAACAGGGAAAGAAATTGGACTTAGATCAGGCTTTTTGAAAGTGGAGATATGTTCACAAACAGATTGAAGCTCTTCTCGCAAAAAGTCCGTGAAAACCACTCTTTCTTTTCGACACATTCATTAGTTACCAAGTGCAAAGCTCAGAAATTAGCTCAATCAAATAAGAAGGTCTTAGAAGAAGAAGAAATTCAAGCGAAGCTCGCACAGCCCTAAGAGAGAGTAAGTAGAGAGGGTCCGCAACTTTATAAGAAAGAGGGATTAGCTATCCGCTTATATCCGATCATCAACTGTGCAACAAGCAGTTCCAGCAGATCCATCCCTTCTCCCCCACGTCACTTTAGTTCATCCTAGTTATCAAGGTTCTATTGTTCGCTACTGGCTTGGTACTGGTCCTATCTATGTGAGCCAACCAGTAAGTCTTCCGGTTCTTCCCATCCTATTAGTAAGTCAGTCTTATCAGCGAGTGGGCAAAGCGATAGGGAAAGAAGCGAGTAGGAAGGTTAGCTAACTACGGTTACGGTCTTTCATTCCTATACCCAATAACTGGCCTATCCCCATTCTCTACTTTCGTTATCCTAACCCTACTCCTTGACTTCAGACCCAAGAGAAGCCCTATTCTACTTTCCTTACCCACCGACCACTACAAAAACTATGTCAATTGAGAAATGAGAAACATAAAGACCAGTTCCAGTGTCCAGAATAGAAATACCCGAACTGGTACTTAGCAACTGCAGGTTAAGCTCATATACCCATCCGTTCAACTCATACCTACCTATTTGATTAATACCTTGCCCAAGCCCTGCCTATTTTCAATAAAGTAATATAAATAGTCTAGGACGACTTGCCTGCTTGTGTAGTGTCTAGGCTTGTGTGTGGTTATTATTTTCTTCTTTCTATTTCTTGAATAGAATTTTAAACGTTTTGAGGAGAAAACGGCTTTAGTGTGCTAACGTTGGCATGTGAGAAAAGTGCTGCCCTTTGGTTTGAAGCTTCCTTTAATAAGGGGAGTTTCCAATCTATCTTATAAAACCTCCCTAACCCTAAAGTGAAAGTGCTTGATCAGAATCTCCAGCTGCTGTGGCGAGTTAACTGACCACAGGAAGGTCTTTCTATTGAGCCAACAACACGTTGTGGTCGAAAGTCTTCTTTCAAATCTGACGAGGCATATGAAGCTATCTTCTCGGTATTTTGAGAAGGTGAGGTGAGCTAGTGAAGTTCAATCGAATCAATTGAGTTAATGCGAAATGAAAAAGCAAACTCAAGTGAACCCTACTAATTCGTCCAGGTATAGCAGGAAGCCCCCCATACTACAAGCTCCGAGCTAGAAGAAGGTAGCAAGCAATACCTTTAACAAGCGTTCCACCATTGAAGAATCTATTTGATAGGAATCTCGAGCGGGCTCGAAAGAGGGAGGGTTCGAGCTCACTGTATTCATCTATCGAATCTTGATGGATATTAGCACAAGAACACCAAGCTCCAGATCAAAATTGCCACTTTCTGCATAATGATTTTGAGGTTATGCTCAAAGACGAAAATACGTTGGCATAGTAAGATTTACCCAAATTAGCCCCAACTGTGCAACTAGGCCTCAATATTATTCCCCAAGCACTCTTTATTTATTCAACGTTGACTCGTTAAGCGCCAAGAAAGCTTCAACTGTGCAATTAGCCGCCTTAGTTTCAATCTAGTTTTTCATCAACTCAGATGTGCAATTATGCCTCAATTAGGACAAACTGACGCCTCAATTGATCCTAACACAAGTTCTCCTTCAGCAATTCAACTAGTCTCAGAAATAATGAACTAAACTATGGTATATACCTCACCAGAAGTAAGCACAACTGAAGAAACAAGAATCAGTACTCTGGTCTTGGGTCGGTTCCTCAACCTTGTATCGTCGTAAGTTAAACCACTTGTGTATCTGGAGCGTGCCGTCCCGAGAGAGAGCAGCTGGGATGTACTCTGCTCTACCCTATGCACTTGGACTAGTAATTTCGTGTTTTTCACCTCTATCTCTTAAAGGTCTACCTTGAAATGAGGTCAAACCACAAGAACAGAGCTACTATGCCTAAAAGGGGTGCTTACATTTATTTGTTGCCTTTGTTACCTACCTCTTACTTCACTATTGGTGGTCACCACTGAAATGTCATTGGAAATTGTGCATTTTCTTATAGTCGTACTTGCCCCAGCCAGACTGCTGCTAAGATATATCAATTGGTACTGGATGGAGCTTTTGGTTTAAGTAATACCAATCTTCCTACATAGAAGAACATTGGTGGTTAACTGAAAAATGGAGTGATATGCATATGACCTGCGATCCTACCACCTATAAATAATACGAAGAAGATGAAACTCTCTTATTAACTGAGATGCTTTATCAAGGCCGCGTTGGTGGAATTCCCATACAATCTCATCCAGTCAGTGATCTACAGCATGATAGTGTACATATTGTGTGACTACAAATGGACAGCATCCAAGTTTGTTTGGTTTTGGTTCATCATGTTCTTGACATTCTTGTACCACACCCGGGATGATGTCAGTTGCAATGTCACCGAACTTTCACATAGCCGCAGTTGTCGCGTCAGGATTTGACAGTTTGTGGAAGATTTTCTCTGTATTTCTCATCCCAGCGAGTAACGTAGGCATGTTACGAGCCAAAAAGAGCTTCAAGAGCTTACCAGACCTTTCCTCCGCAGTTGGAGTAGTAAGTCGTCATATGCAAAATCCGAAGAAGCCACAATGATCGGCAGTTAGGCGAATCCTCCGATATGTGAAGGGTACCCTATACTAGGGCAGGCATCCTATATCGCAAAGGAGGAGAATGCCAACAAGTAACTGGTTACTGTGACGCTGACTATGCTGGAGACTGTCGAGCTTAGAATTGGAACGAGGACTAATTGGGATAGAAAAAAGTAATCCACATCTCGCTACCGGAGTTCGTATCCACAACCTGAGCAAATCAACTCCTTCCTTCCGATCAGCCAATTGACCTGACCTCAGTCTTTCCTATTTGAATAGGCTTTCAGAAAGGAGAGCAGCCCGAGGAAGTCGGCAGGAAGTAAAGCCAATAGTAGCCTGCCTGCCCCCCCTTTTCGTGGAAATTGAATTCTTTATATTTGGAATTGGATCTTTCATTCTATCAGAAAGAAAAGAATGGAAAGGACAGGAAGGAATAATATGATCTCGGTAACCTGTTGATACGATAAACTGGAAGAAGTCGTCCAAGAGTTGGCAATATTTCTCTTTTTTTGCCAAAGCCAGCCGTATGTGCATACATGTTTTGATTCTCTTTCTCCTTTCAAGTATTAAATTCCCCTACCTACTTCGGGTATAGAGCCACATAGCTTGGTAAGAAGTAAGAACTCAGCTACTCCTTAACTCATTAACTCAAGAGCTAGGGAAGGGTACGAAGTGACTTTCCCCACCATCTTCGAAGGGGTAGCTCGTCAGTACCTGGTGTTTATTTAGTCACGTCAGTAAAGTACATCAATCGGTCTAAGGGCTACACATTTCTGGGCACCTCTCAGTTCAGTTATCCGGAAATGAAGACTGAAACTAGAAAGTTCGCTCAATAATTCATTGCCCAGCACGCACTTACTTTTCAAAGCAAGATACTTTTGGCTCGCTAACGCTCGGCGGGCTTGCTCCCATGGATGGTACTACCTTGAAGCTCTTCCTACTCCTGCTTAGATCTCTCTCGCATACTTTTCTCCCTATTTAATTCTTTAGTTGGCTGAATCTCTGGCTTGATTCCCCATTTTATTAATTATGGAATAAAGTAGCAGTCTAGACTCGAAAGAAACTGGGTATTCCTACTTGAAATAAGCAATTGAATCCGTACCTCCAGACTCTCCTACATAACTTATTTGAAAACGCCTGCTCGCTCTTTTTGCTCGTGGAATTTCATTACACTCTGCTCTTTTGGCTCTTTTTGGCTCTACACGTTAGTAGTTACTCGCTCGTAACATGCCGTAGTTACTCGCTCGTGCCTACGTTACGAGCTCATGCCTACGTTACGAGCTCGTTAGTAGTTACTCGCTGGGGCAAAGTCAAAACATAAGGAGTAGGCCGCCCAAAGCTCAATTAGGAAGGGAGAAGCAAGGGATCCTCAAAATATTCTAATTTCAATTGATTCCGGCAATGAGTTCAGTTATAAAAAGAAGTGGTAAATGCATGTGTCGACTCCCTACCGGGAGAAAGAAGAGGATGGTAGATCCTCCATATGGAAAGAAAACTAAACTATGAGGCGCGTAGCGGTGTAGCTCATTTTCCAGAAAGCTACCTTTTTTTTCCATTCACGGAATCGAAAAAGAGTTCAATGCGGAGGGGCGGCGGTAAAGAATCCAGTGAATGCCTATTCCTAACAAAGCCAATGCCCATGCTTTTTCCTATTAAAGATACCGAGCCCATGTTTTGGCCTATTACAAGTTCACAGAAAAACCTATACCTTTACTTGGCTACTACTACTTTGAGAAGGCCTATTACTCTGTGCTTCAACCGGAAGGCATATACGACTGGACCTCCCTCGCCCCCCGGAGGGGACAGGAAAGTAACTAGGCTAGGATAAACCAAACTAGTAGAACTAGTAGTTGTACCGAAGGTATCAAATCAAGCCATGTCTTCTTCTTTCTCTTATGCCAAATCGGCTCTTATGCGGAATCGACTGCTAATCGCTTGGCTAGTTACTTCTATTTCATTTCTTATATTAGATACCTTGAATCTAGCTCTGTACTTACTTAAAGCACTAGCTTTGCCAAACCCTGGTACATGTATGTGGGCTTTCTGCTTTGGCTTCTCATGTCGATCTTCCAATGTCTTGCCATTTTATCTTATATAGATAGGCTATAGGCCTTGTCCTCTTCTATTCCTCCTCGTCCATTAAGGCAATTGATTGCCTTGTAGATGTGTAAAAGAGGGGATTCTAGAACATAAGTCCCACAGCCTTTACGCCGACTCCCACTCTTATACTATTATACCCCGGCATCTACAAGTGTCCTTTTTGACTTTCAATGTCGTACTCCTAATGCCTCTAGTCCTACTGCTAATGCTATTGCTACTTTTTCTGATTCACTTGCACAACCCACAGCCTTTTTTTTGCCCTCGTTAGCAAGTAATCCCTCTCGCCAAGACTAGTTGCCTTTCAGAGCCCTTCTTCTGAACATGAAGAAGCCCTTACTTGCAAAGACCTGATTTGCGGCATCTACATGATTTGCTGCTAACACCGAATTCTGTCCATCTGAAGTTCCCTCTCTGTCCTGCTCGTGGGATATCGTAACTCTAGATCATGTCTGCTGTCTCTAGCTAATAAGATCTTCCTTCTCATCAAAAGATGCGCATAATACTGTCTTGAAGTGAATTAGGTAAGAAAGGACAAGGACCCATGGAGCGCTAACTAGTAAAGGGACCGGAACAGCCTATTCTTGCATGCAAAGAGGGCATTCTGCTTGACCGTGGTTAAGAAGTTCCTGGGCTTACCCATGTGCAAACTTTTAGGAATCGATCGTCATGCTTTGACTAGTGGGATAACTTGAATAGTAAGGGCTATCCGCAATCAACACATTCATGCACACCGCCATCAACAGACATTCCAAAGACAGACATGCACCCTATCTCCACGCAAAACCACTACCTGCTTACTTGCTCTCATGTAGCGAAGATAGTTAGCACTACCTTATTCGCTTACCAGAGAGCTAACCTCTAATAGATATTTATTAAACAAAGCACGGATGAGTACTTTCATCATAAACGTAACTAGTAATAGACGGCAATGCTAGCACTATCAGCGAAATAAAAGAATGCAGAAAGACTTCTAGCTCATCAGCAAGCATAAGTAATAAACTTTCATAAAGCAAGAGAAGAAAGAGTGCCCTACTACTCAAACACGAATAATGTTAAGCCCTACCAATCCGCCTATTAAATGACTTACCCACGTTTACTAATTCGTTGCTGTTTACTAACCCTAAGCAAGAAGAACTAGTGCTATTCAAGACATTGCGTATCTTGACTATTCGTATCCAGGAACAACAATTACATCTTATCCGGGAAGACAAGAGACATCTTAATCAATCCATTCACTCCTCAGATGATAGCTTTTTTTGCTTATCGCTTCGCGCCTGAATTTCAACATGTTGGTTGTCCGACAAAGAACTCCATCAACTCACTAAGAAAGTCATCTAGAAACAGTAGCTTAGCCTACTTTACTAACCCAACTTCCCTACTCTTTTACTCTTTGACTACGTTGCTTGCCTCCCATAGCCCACCCTGTTTACATTCCCTAGCGCTATGGTACTGTACCTATCCCTACCTAGTTCCTAGTCTTCTACTTAGTAAGAAGCCCTATTGTACTCTCCCTTATTGCGTATCCCAAGCACTACTTGACCTGTCTTTCGACTTTCCTCATTAGACACAACTGACCTATTTGACTTTCTCTTTGACTAGATAAACCTCATGACAATCTATTCCTTGACATGAAAAGACAAGACTCAAGATATTTATTTTCTATGAACTTTCTGTTTGACTAGACAGACGTGTAATCAAAGCAAACTAAAAAGTCTAACCGGCAAAGATCAAACTATGGGCCATGTGCCAAGGCAGTCAGTTAATTCACCGGCCAAAAGAAAGAGCTTTTTCAGATGGAATTCTAGCGTATCAAAGCAAAAAGGCAGGTCAAAGCACGGAGTCCTGTGAAGACCTTGGTAAAGTGTTCGATCGAACGGCGAGCAAAGAATTCAAACCACTTTCTTCCAGTGAATAAGCGGGATCCATTCCGAATATGGATCGTTAGTGGGTCAGTCGTCCTCCTCCATCATTATAATCCGCCGAAATCACTCTAGAACACAAAGAAGAGTTGGGTTAGCGATCCTCCTTAACTGAGTCGGGAAAGGGATAGATAAAAAGAGTCGGGGTCATAGTACTCTCCCGAGCCGAGCCGGTTTAGTTACACCCCACCGCTGCGCGCCTTAGTCTTTTAGCTGATGGAAATAGTTTCAAAGATAGACGTGTCACATAATCACTCTCTGGTTCTACACGTTAGTAGTTACTCACTGGTTGTCCTACAAATACAAAACAAAAGGCAAAGACTGACCTCAGAGACAGAAAGGAATTCAACTAATAGTAATAGGCATTTATCAACACATATGGCCGAAAACACATATCCAGCAGTATAGGGTATCCTTTGCCTAGACACAAGACATTAACTATATGCATCTTATCACTCCTCCTATTCTAAGAGTAGAGTAGCTGAGAGAGTATTACCTGTACCGACATCGAACTCCTCACAAGCCAAGCCCTAGTCCTGTTTTTCTTAATTACCAGACCCAGGAAAAGCATGTTCATATGGCAGAAAAAACTTATCTACAAAGCGCTTGTCATTTGGTTGCACAAAAGAAATCAAAGGTTTCTTTGCCACGTCCTTTCGACTCCAGAAGCTTCCGGACAAGGCTACGGGGGGGCCGCTTCTCCAAGCTCAAAGTGAGCAGAACTTTATTTCGGACCAAATGCAACTTATCACAACCTGCTTCCTTTATCAGAAACTCCATTTTGCGGCCTACAATCTCCTCTTAGATCTGCAACACACAAGGAACTTTCCTTATTCCTGTTTTTAACTCCTCCTGTGAAAGTACGAGTTTCGAAATGACGTATAGAGAGTATACGATTTCTATCTTCATCAATTACGTCTTTCTTGTTAGTGGATGAAATGTACGGAGCAAGTAGCTAACCTTGATATGGTGATAGCAATGATGTATGAGACTCATGTTCCTAAACACTTTTGGGCGGAAGCTGTTATGATAGCCACTTATCTGATTAAGAGATTCCCTTCCTCTGTCACTAAAGAGAAACCCCCCTTTACTTTAAAGAAAGATAAGAAGCTTTTGACTTTCATAATCGAGTATTTGGTTGTCAATGTTGCATGTTCAAGAACCTTTAAGAATAAGAAAATGGTACACCTCCTCGCTTCAACACTTAATATTCTAGGAGCAGGAATATCTTTAGAGTACTAGGAATTGAAAGCAAGCGAAGGCATAATAGTCATCGCCACAGCAGGAACCTGCAACTCGGGCACAACAGACGGAAATGCAAGAGACCCAGTTCTCTTTCCCAATTCTCTTTGCGGGCTATGTGAATACAATTGGTAATGAATGAGAGCCATTAAAAGATGAATCAAGAGCCATTAAAAAGAGATCTTTCTTTTTGTGCATATTATCCTATAGGCTTTCGTTTGTATGATTTATGTGCATTTCCTATTTCTTTCAATAAAGTAATGAAACAGCTATATGCATTTGAAAATACTCAAGGTACACCACTTAACTGTTTGACTAGTGATTTTAGAACTGAAGTGTTTGACTTTGACAAAACCTATGCACTTGAACTAACTAACTTATCTCATTTACAATGATATGCATTGACTGAACACGCTGCCAACTCTAAAACCTTAACTTAAGAATTCTATGCATTTGGAAAAGACAAGACAACAAGCACTTTATTCTAACTACACGGCATATAACTATGGGCGATGCACCAACCAAGGCAGGGAATTTAATGAATGAACCAAATACAAAACCTATTTCTTGAGAATGAAGCAAAGACAATACTAAAGAATAGTAAGAAAGAATCTATTACTTAACCAATCTATTCTGATAAGCACAAGCAAGTATTAAAGTCATCAAAGGTCACTCACTATATATGATACTCTACTCTTTCACTTGACCAAAGACAAGAAAAAAAGAGAAGTCCTAGGTATTTTATAACAGAATTTCCTTAATTCACTTATATTCTCACTAAGGAAATGGATGTGAATGGTAAGGGGTATTCCTTAATGTAGTTGGTAGGACTAGATAATAAAGTAGCTCACTCTGCAGGTAAGACTAGGTGGCTAGGTAACTGATTGGGTCTAGGTACAGTAGTTGTGAAGTTCGGGCTTCGGCTGGATAAGTTTCTTTTTGTTCTTTGATTCGGACTAGGTCGAATAGGTACACGGGAGTACTAGGAGAAGCGACGCATTGGTATTGACCAGTTGTTAAAGCATAAGTACACTAGAGAGGAGTTCATTTCAAAAGAAAGAGTATAGCACAAGCAGAATAGGGCGGCTTAGCATAGGTCATTGCTCTATGGGTCAGCTACTCGAATATTCGTTGTTGATGGAAAAGAATATATGTATTATTTGTGTCTTTCCTTTGGTCTCACTATACGCAGATATGAAGAAATTTCTGTTCTTTCGTCTTTGCTTATCAAATGAAAGAAATAGGTTTTGTTCCATAAGTTAGGAAATTCACAAAAGAAGAATAAAGGAAGAGTTCAGTTCAAAAGAGTGAATTCCTTTCTGACTCAGGTACAGCTCCTTACTACTCGTCTACTATCTATCATCTGTCTGTTGTTGAAACATAGGAAGGACTAGTTCTTGCTTATAGGTAGGGGTACACACGGAATATAGGTACCTGGGATAGGCCCATTTCTTGTTATAGGGCTGCTAAACATATGGCGGACTGCACAAGTTTCCGGGGAGTAGAGAGAGAGCGAGATTCGCTCCTGTACTTATGCCGAAGCGAAGTGGAAAAGCGAATGGGCTCTTTTTGCTCTTTTTGGCTCGAGCGAGCGGAAGCCCTATCTACTGCTTAATTTATTTTATATTATACAAATGTATCGAGGATAGAGTGAGTAAATCTCAACCCAGGAATACTCTAATTAAGACTCTCCACAAAGGAATGCAACTAGAGGGATCCGACCATCAATGTTCGTTCCGACGGACCATAGAGAACATGATCCATTCTCTTGCTCCCTCCCTTTTGTTCCACTTCTCCCAGGTGAGTTCCTCCCCTTCCTTTGTTATTCCCACTCTTTTCTGTGAATCGGAATGGGTAGCTACGGCTGGTCTGTATGAAAGGGAAGATAGGGAAATAGGAGTAGTCCGGAGTTGGTTGGTCGGACTTGGGATCCTTGGAAGGAAGGATGTGAACTTCAAACTGAACGGATGCTGGATTATAATATTCGCGGAGATCCACGACTGGCTACTGCTTCAGCCTAGGTAGGGGGTTTTCTTTCTTGGATAGCAAGAAGCAACCGACAGTCTCACTATCCTATACCGATGAACTAAGACCCTCCTCTATTTAAAGAATCTGTTGTTTAATAATATAAGATAGGGGCTTCCTTTGTGCCGGCCGGTAGTTCGATTGATTGCTCCAAGCGAGAAGATAGAGAAGAGATAGTCGTATGACCATAACCATCCAATTTTACCTTGACCACCAGATTGCTACTAGGAAGAATCTGCTAACTCAGGCTTCGAATTAAAATGAACTCCACTATTATCAGATATAGTTAGTTATGAATCAATCATTCAATTGATTGAAGTCTCTCTTTGGAGTTCGCCCATTCTCTTGTGAATGAAGCTGGTGCTCTTTGTTATCATAGTAAGAAGAGTAAACCAGGGAAAGTTCCATGCAACTGAGCTCTGCGATTTTGATCGATACAAAGATTTGACCAGGCAGGTCGTGCAGTTCCTTTATAACCTATCACTAAAATACCCCTGGGGGATAGCGCTAAGCGGAGCGAAAAGGCTTTGACATGAGATGGTAAATGAAAACTATTAGCCCCACACGAGGTTTGTGAATAAGTGATTGTCTGATAATGAGCAAGGAAAATCCGTCACTTAAACTCAATACTTGACCGACTGCGTCACAGGAATAGGACGATACCTAGTCTACCGCTTTCTCGGGGACTACTTTAGCTAGTCCGAGTAATCTTCTAGCTTTTACAATACCCTTACCTAATCTTATCTATTTTATTTACCTGATGGCTCACTAGCTCTTGTTGTCTGGCTGGGTCAACCTTTTCCGAGTATTCGCTTGCTTGCCTGCCCAGACTTGCCGTGTTGCCGGATGTCAAGCGAGACTTTACTGATTAGGAAGGCATGTGAGTTGAGTAGATGTAGAGAGAGCAATTGTGAGTTAGGAAGGTTAATCTACTGTTCAGTAAGTAAGTAAAGGAGAGGTTGCTTTCTATATAATAGTAAGGAAAGGTTGCTGACTCTTACTACAAGAGGAAGGAATCTCCGGGATGGATAGAAATGAGTCCGGAACTATAGGTATGACCCGAGAGATACAGATTTGACTAGTGAAGTAAAAGCTCTCTTCTTTATAGGTAATTCTCTTACTTCAGCTTGACAGATTCAGTACTGTTCTTGCGTAACGAATTGCTCAACACTACTTTCAAATATCAGCAGGCCCTAACTACTGCTTAAGAGTCAGACAGATTGATTTGATTTGCTTAGATTACCTTTCCTCTTGCCCGGGAAGCGAATTCCTCTTACAGCCGGCCCTACTCTTCGGTGAGCTATTGGTCTTTGACTTCTTCCTATTGCAGTGAGTCTAGCCTTGCAGTTATTTCAGCTTGACTCTTTCCAGCTAATTCTCCTAGTTGTTTGACAAGTGTTTTTCTAGCATCTCTCTACTCCGTACTCTAGTTATGAGTTTGAGGTGAACCCAAGCAATAAAGATATGAGTCTTTGTTTAGCAAGCGTAAGTGAGTGCCCCAGAGCCTATGACCCCGCTAGTTTATTAGGTACACCAGAAAGCCTATTCAAAAGTATGGTATTCTCGTACCTTCTTCAGGTGAGTGCCGGAAGGATTACACGAAAGTGACAGAAGGATGGGAAGAGGGGCCTTTCTAGATTACGGGATACTTTAGTGTTTAGGGAAGCCCATACTTTGCTATGACCCAGACGCCCTGTTTTGTCTTTGAAAATCTTTACCCAAGTCCGAAGTAATGCGTCTTTCTATCTAGTCCAACATGCTTACCATAATAAGACCCAACTTCTTCACGCCCGATCGCCTTCGTCCCATACGCTCAAACCATCCTTATCACAAGACACACCACCTTTTCACTTTTTATTTTGTGCTTGACTGCGTATTTTTAGATAAACCAATGAAACTACGATAGATAGGGAACTGGGCGGGCATAAACTCATATATAGTGTGTTTTCTATTGGGTTTTCTCGTCAATAGTTTCGGTCGGGTTTTTCGGTTTTCTAGTGCTTCCTTTTCCGTCTATTAAGACATAGAATTTGGGCACTTTTGGAAAGAGTACTCTTTCCAAAAGTACATACTACTCCGACTGGGTACAAACAGACTTCCGACATACATACTACATACATATACCATTCTAAAGGAAGACATCTTTCCGGGCCTCTTTTGATGTTCAATTAGTAAGTTTGAGGTTTGATCTCTATAATGTTACAATGGGCTGCGCCCAAACCATTCTTGGCTTTACAACTGCAGCGCCTACGGTTGTTGATGAGCTTTCTGGAATTTATATGGTAATGCGGTCGGTGATTACAGAATTCCGTTGCACTAATGTTGATCATAAGCAAGAAAGAGAATCGCTTTGATAGAGACTCCCAGGTGCGTATCTGGTAAAGAACCTACAGGAAGGAATAGCCGGATGTTCTATTTCGAAATCCAGAAATGAAAATGACTGGTGGTACCTGTAGAGTTACTAAATGTATCGTCTTTGGATTCTTCTTTTTGTCCTAAAGTCTTCTTCGGGAGTCTTCATTAATATGCTTTTAGTAGTTCACGGATAAAAACAACCGACTACTAAGAAAAGGCAGAAGTCTGGGGCACCTGCTACCGCCGTTGAAGTTTACGAAAAGAGTTCGGTCGAAGGCAACCCAAGGAGTTCTTTTTCTTCAATAGCAGTCCGGGTCGAGGTACCATGCCTTCTCCTTGACAGATGGAGATAGCTTCGAATGATGAGAAAGTGCGATACCTACTTTTAATGGTAAATGCTGTAAGCTCCGGCTTTGCGATATGACCCACCTTGCAATGTTCTAAGATGATGCTTCTGGAAACCGGAAGAATATGCGTCAGTTGCGGTTAGCCTTTCACCTTCCTTCTTTGTGATGGATACCCGCTCCGTATAAATGTAATTATTTACTAGACATTGAAAGATGACCGCTAGTGCAGTAAGCAAGAAGTGCCCGCATGAATATGGAGTTTATTGACTTAAGCCATTGAATTCACAGCCATCTCTTCACGATTTGGTAAAAGCTTTCCAGCAAAACCCGCTTTCATACACCTATGAATCAGGAGAATCCCGAGCGTTAGCGTTTTCAACTTCCTTCAGTTTTCGACTTCCCGAAGCAGGAGAAAGACCAAAGAAAGCCAGAGAAAAACAACTATCGCATGACGAACTCAACAAATAGATAACTAGTAGACAGTGAAAGCTCCCACTTATACGGCGGCATCATGGTAGATAAAGAGAAATCCCACTCCAAGCCATCATCAGCTTTCTACATATCAAGTTGAATCATGAGATTATAGGCTTTTACGATTCATTTCTTGTGTGAGCTCCTGCGCTAATGAGATGTTCTCGTTCTTCCACTATATTGCGTCCTCAAATGAACCTTGGTTCTAGCATACCTTTCAGTAAGGAATGAATAACAACAACAAACAATTACAGGGCTACCTTTGATCTGAAAGCATAGAACATCTAGTTGATCCGGTCTTGATAGCTTTTTGTAGTTCCTACTAGTATCTATTAGTAAGCTTTGAAAGGCAGGCAATCCATTCAAGCTAGTCCCGCTAAGCTAGCTAGTTATGAGTGGCGTGACGCGGTCTACTCAATGTTTGGGATCTGCCGTGGGTTGTTTAAACTTCCGGAAGCTAAAAGGAGGATTCTGGCTTTTTGATCGATCTGCCAGTCTTTGAAGGAAGGACTAGAAGCCCCTCTATTATTTACGTTACGCGGCGGTTGACAATATTCATTGCCTCTTTACTCTTTCAATTGAAAATGGATATTTATTTCTATGGCAGCTGACAAGTTTTCAGGCGAAGACGTTGAGCTCGATGAACACATGTCGCTTGTTGGTTGGAGTTGTGAAGGATGGCTCATAGAGTGGATCTCCATTTAAGTAATTGAAGGGTTCTGATCAGAATTAGTTTGAGACAATTTGGATGTGGGACAGACAACAAACTCTTGAGAAGCCACCATGTTTAGCTGTGGATGTATATTATTTTAGATGAAACAATATACAAGACAGTTTTCAAGAGTGCAAAAGCAGTGGCATTTTGGTTGGATAATCATGTAAAGTTAGAGAAGAGCTTGTATGAGTAAGAAACATGGGTTTCTTGGACCAAGCATTTCAACATCTTGTGTTTCTAGCTTATGGGTCCAAAGGTAATGATCCTTGTATTTTTTTCCTCTTTGTTTAAGAGTGAAGGGAGATGAGTGTAGATGGGCAGGTTGGAAAATTACTGCTAACTCGTGCTTTTACACGGATGTATCTATCCCCGTTCTGAAAAAAAAGAGTAGAAAGCAGTACTAGCCAGAGCCGCGCCCAATGACTCTTTCATCTAGTAAAAAAAAGAAAATCTACTATCAAAGGCTGACTGCACAGAATATTGAAAAAGCTATGCCAGATTGCTTACAGGCTGTCGCGAAGAAGAACTAGCTACTAAGTATCTGGGCATCCATCCCACCTCAAAACTTCGTTGAAGACCCTTCATGCTCAGTTCGAAGAAAAGCTCCAATCGATTCCAACCAATACTAAATCTCAAGCGGGCAGAATGTTCCAACCTTGGCAATTTTATATCTCCGCGGGGGCTAAAGAATTCTTGATGTTGGTGGAAGAATATTTTGCATATATGACTCACCATCGTCGTACTCGAATTGCCAAATTCTGAGACTTTTCTATATTCAGAAAACTTAGTTTTGAAGGATTTGTTGACATCAAGTACATGAGTCCTACTCTTAAGCAAAAACAAAGACCCAAAGACTCTTTTTTACTGAAAACCTAGACTCGTCTGGACTCTGGACCCCATACATCAGTGTGAACTAACAAGGACTAGAACCGCTGAAACTCAACTTTGCGGGATAGTACGCCGATTCTGATGAATGGCACAGACAGTATGAGAAGGCTTCTTCTATCGGACTAGTGTTCATGGGGAAAGTTTCCCACAGGTTCATATGTTTTCATTTCTTATCGCTGCTCCTTGTTTTCAACATAATAAGTTGCTTTTGGTTGAAGAGAAGAGGATTGCATGGGAAGTAGGATATCTGACAGTTCAAGTACGAGGAGAAAGAATGCCAAGTCTATCTCATTAGTGGAAGCTAGTTTTCGAGGAACATACGTCACAGCGACGTGGTAAAATAAGAAGAGGACTTCTCCCACTAAACCCCATCTTCCGAAGGACTGAAGAAATACGTACGAATATTTTAGTTAGAGAAGGTCAAAGCATATGATCAAGCACCTTTAGTAGAGAAGTGAAATAAGCACCAGGAAGAACTTGCGGTTGTCGTTACTCTTTGCTCTTCATAATATGATGCCTATGGTGGATATTCTCTTTTTTGGGATGAAGATGAAGTTTGTATCCACTTTCTTATCAAATAAGATATTTATATAGTCAGAGGACAGGAAAGGGATAGGGTCTTTTTTCACTTACCGGAATGTCTTCTTTTCCTCCCTTCGTGGCTTCTTCCTATGTACTTGAAAATGGGAGGAGAGTAATGAGTAGCCGTAGTCTAGGTTCGAATTGTAAGATGGATCTCATTTTGTTAATTTCATTTATGAAAAACAAGTGTCAAGCTTTTCCTCTCTATATCAATCAAAGTAGAATCCTACGGAGATTCAACCAAGTCAAAAAGCTAGGTTAAGCTTCTTCCTACTAGGAGACTGCTTATAAGGTTCAATTGCCATCTTCTTTTCGCTAACGCCCTTTGTCTCATCGATTAGCCTTTGCCTATATAGATAGCACTTGCTTCGGTCCATTCGTTTCTGAAGAAAATCGTTCCTGGTGAATGTAAGTTAAGTATGAAGGAAACGACACTGAATAAGCCCTCCCTGTCTGATTTCAAGATCCTATCTACGATCAGAAAAAGGGAGTAAAGGTGAATCCCTGATATCATAGGACGAAGAGGTTAACTTAACTGCTCCCTCATGATGATATCCTCTTTACTGTTATTTTGAAGAGTAACCTGATCTATGGCCATATCACTCCCTTGCTCAGTAGAACTGGTTTATAGGTTCGTAGGTGGACAGAGAAGGAAGGGTAAGTTTGAAAGGAAGAGGATTTGGAATCAAGTGCGACTGTTGTTTCAAGGGCTTTGATCTTATTATGTGTTTCCAGAACTGGCACCTCTTTCTGCTTTGTTAATCCACGACTTAGAGGCCGTGGTTCCCAGCCACGCCCCTTTTTTTATCATACGGCTGTTCTCTTCAGGACATCCTGTTCAGCTTCGTTTCGTTAGTCAAGAGATTGACTAGATGGTGTGACGACCATGGCTTTGAATTGCTCAGCCGCAACAGATTGACCTCCCTCTTCCTCCTGCTTGGGGATATGTGTGGGGACAAGAGCTAAGCTACTCTATTTTGGCCAACACGAGCCGACCGCCTCCCCCCTTTTCGTGGTTGAACTCGAATCCCCGTACAAGAGAGCATCATTTGACACTTCGGACACAGCTTCCTCCGTCCTAACGTAGTCGATTTGTTCTTTTCAACGACGAATGATTGGATCAGTGCTTTTGCGGTCTCGTCAGGGAGTCTGAGTTATCCCCTAAAAAAGGCTAGTTGTAATGACACTAATCTTGAATGTACTAAAAAGTAAGTATACGAATTACAGATTATGCAATTAAAAAATATTAGACCTGCTAGGCTAAACTAAGTCTTAGTTGCCTTACCTGCTTGAGTTGCAGTTAAAGCAGTAGCACTTTCTTTCAATGGCGTCGGGTAGGTAATAGGTGGATTGCGGGCTAGTTTCATTGGGAGTTTGCTTTTCCTCTATCGAACTTTCTTTTGTCAAAGTGCCTAAGGCAAACGCTCGTTGGCCAAAAAAGAAATCTTGGATCACAAAAACTGACTTGAGAGTTACTGGGCTGAGCTCACTGATCTTCCCAAGACTGCAATTACGCACTTCTTTCTTCGCTCTTCACCTCGCTTAGGCCTGCCTCCTTCTTCCGGGAGAAAATAGCCATTTGTCTTTAATACGCTCTCTTCTTTTTCATTTCATTGATATTTTTCTTCTTTTGACTAAGGAATCCAGTAGTTTTGATACGCTAGGTGCTCTGTGTAGCAAAGTAGACTTTCTACTAATGCATGTACCGACGTTCTTCTTTGCCTGCGTACCCATAATTTTAAGGAGAGGGGAGTGGGGCACTACCTACTAAAGTTCGGTTCAGAAAACCCTTTTTTTAACGAAGGACTTCACTTTTCTATGGGAGGTGCTCTCCAGTCCTTACCCCAGAGGGGGCACCGGGTCAAGCTGAGCAGAGATTTCTTCATGGGGGTGGAAATAAAAAAAATTCTTGATTTTGCTAATGGAAAGTCTAATTCGTTTTTGGGGCTTTTTCGATCAGTGACAACTCTGGCTAACAGAAAAAGAAAGACTGAGGGAAACGTTATAGGTCGTTGCGTGCAGAGTTGGGTGATGCGGAAGCAAAGAAAGGAGTAACAAATGAAAGGAAAGGAGTAAGTCAAGTTACAGTTATTAGGACTAGGTGGTCAAGTAGTCTTATCTTGGGTAAGCAGCTAGATTCTCACGCAACTAGAATATTAGGACAGGGTGTAAGCATCTTGGCTTGGCACAAAAAGAAAAGACAAATCCCCACCCATGACCAGATCCAGCTCCTTCAACCACTTCTGGTCAGGGAACTCTCATAGTCACCCAGGATGGTCATCAAGAGAGTGGGCATCCACCGGCTCCCATTGCAATGGTTGGAGCAGCACCATCATCTCATCCTTCTCTTCCATGCCGCTTTCAGGCTTTGAAGCAAAAAGTGGGTTGTTGTTTTGAACTCTGAGTCAAGTTGAGTTTTCCTCCTTCTCATACGTCTGAGAGAGTAGAGTAACAACTCACCAGGGTAAGGCCACGGGAGGACATGCTACATATGTAGGGAGCTTGAGGTTACAACCCGGGGTTACCACAGGGTCGGGTATTGGGCTAACCACGGTGAGCCAACACAACCTATGTTTGATGTCACCTGACAAATGACAAGGAGCAAAGGTGGGATGTACAATTAGGCAAGTCGGCACAAAAGGCAGAGGATAGTGCCGAAGTAGTGAGTCAACGAAGCCCAAGGAATCAACTTCCTACCAAGGCAAGGCGGAGAGTGACCCGGACCTCAATCAAGGCCGAGCAGGTGAGTCGCAAGGATAGGGCTAGGCATCATGAATAGTTGAACAAGTCAGCAAGCTCAAGGAGGAATGTCGTGAGCCAAAAAGCTGAGAGAGAAAAGAGCGGGAGTTGAGTCGGTAGTTTGCCTATTTCACTAGGTCTACAGTACTACTTTTCTTCAACAACACAAATTCGACTATTCAATGAACACCCGGTTCTTTATTCCATCTCTATTATGAAAAAAAGCTATAGGAAGAAGTGGCTAAAAAGCAATTCACGAGAAAACCAGGATTGGGATCTTGGCATGAAAGGGGAGTAGCTACTTTGTGGGTAGTAATTGGTTGGCAGCTGAGGAAGGAAAGCACAGCACGGTAGAACTAGCGTAGCGGGGCGCTTCAACAGAAGAAGTTTCATTTCGATGTTTCAAATTTCTTTTTTGTTTTGAAAGAACTAAGGCTTTGAAAGGAATATTATCATATCAAATGGGTAAGCGACCCGGTGGTTGGTTTTCTATTATTACACACTGGTGAAACTGGCTGGCCTTGCCTTAAACTGCTCGCGTCAATTGGAAGACCAACTGCTGCCTGCCTACTTATTGAAAGTCAGCCATTAGTAGTTAGTTACCCTTTTGTTATCTGGCGCATTATAGTGGCGCAGCTATCCAGTAGAAGTGGAAGTTTCCAACCATTCAATAGCCTACCGCTGGCTCGTTCCACTTACGTTTCACTCGCTGGGTCAACCTATTCATTGGAAGTGAGAGTCCTTACTCTGAAAACTCAGACTCCAACTAAGGTATGAGCTTCAGAATAGGAGCCGACGACCATTATAAATGAGAAATCTCCCAAGGCCCCTCGTGCAAGTTGACAAATTCAATATACAAAGTATGGTAATTTGAAAAAGGAGAATCTACTATGCTATTTAGACTTTGAATTAGCTTTCAACATTACTTAGGATCCGAGTTTTCACTCTAGTTTCGTCTAATTACCCAAGTAAACTGAAGAGACCTGTATCGGTCAAAATACTGGTTGTTCTGACTGGGACGGCATGGGTTTGGTTAAAGAAATATCAGAAAGAGGAGAACCTTACAGAAAAACCAAAATTAGGGCTGGTGCATGTCACTTTTCAATTTGAGAATGTCATCCATTTCTTTATATATTTATGGGAGGAGTGGTAAATATAGAAAATTATATATATAGTTCATACGATGCCTTCCATGGTACATATAGAGTGTTTCTTTTCAGCAGTTTACTGAGTCGATCTAAGAAAAATGAAATTGTGTTGAATTACCTGAGCTTTTGTGGTTCTCATCTATAAAAAAATGAAGCAGATCAAGCCATTGGAGAGAGACAGTTGAGACTGGAAAGAAGTCCTTCAACCAAAATTCACAACATCTAAAATAAACTTCCCTTAAACAAAAATTTGTTGACCCGAAAATTCGAAATCTCAATTAAACAATGTCAAGTTCTAAGAATTCGCATAAGATGCCTAAAACAGATTTTGACCATGGAATATCAATCAAAGATTTAGGAACACCTAATCTGATCTAAGCAACGACGTTTCTGTTGCCTCATCTGTTTGATTATCACAAATCTTTAAGTTCAATTATTACAAATCCACATAACTCTTTATTAAGTTATTGACTATTTGCTTGATTAAAGAGAATTCTATACTAGAAATCTCAAATTAGGAACTTCAAAAGTGTATTAACAATTTATAGGAGATGCATAAAAGTAAAGTTTACTGGTAGGCTAACCGCTGCCAGTTTGATTTAGCTTTGAATAATCTAATTTGAATTTACTTACTACATAAACCCTAGTGTCAAGTAAAAAAACGATTTGTCAAAAACAAAAAACCTCAAGAGAAGTGAAGCAAGTGGAAAGTGGCATCATCAGAGCAGTGGAAGAAGGAGAGAAGGGGGCGGGAGTGACGGGTCTGGAGGATCTTGATGCTAGGGGGGAGCGGAGGCATGGAGAGGCGTCCGTAGAGAACTTCTAAAAGAAATTTTCCGGTGCGAAGAAGGAGGAGAACGGTTGAGAGGGGGCAATTAGGGTTTATAACAACGAGATAAAGCAATTGAGAGAAGTGGAGTGGGGGCATGTAGACTTTAGATCTATTTGGCCGGCCTCTTTGCCTCTGAAAATTAGAGCATTTCTTTTTTTGGTTAAAATAAGAAAGGTGTTGACTTTAGAAAAAGTAGAAAAGGAAGGAGACACCACTTTGATTTTCTGTACTGAAGAAGAGACTGTAGAGAACTTCTTACTTGTTCTAATGCTAAGATTATCTGGTCTTGGATTGCAAATTCTAATAAATGGAAGTTTCGTTGTAGCAGTATAGAGGATTTTTGGTTAATTGGTAGTGCTATTCCTTACAAGAATGCTTATTTATATAGTAGAGATAGTTAGAGGAGCAGTACATTGGACCGGGTTCAAGAAATAAAGTGAATTTTCAGGAAAAATCAAAGTAGTAGAAGTTTAGGTGCTTTAATCATTTCTATTGCTGATTATTGGACAGGTGCCCAGGGTGAGGACGGCGCTTTTGAAAGAATAATTTGATTTGAGAATTACACTCTTTCTTCATTTTTTTCATTCATTCCACTCGCACTACGAGAAAGGGAGAAAGAGCATCCAGTTGGTACGACTTCGTTGGATAGGCAAGATAATATCTTTAATATATGATATTTGATGTAAACCAAGCGGTGCTGGTTCGAATGAACAAGAAGGCTAGCTAGAGCATACGGGAAAAGGTAAGGCTTCTCAAATACCTTACGCCTACATTCCGCACCACTTCAAAAACCGGGTTACACGCCCCTCCTGACGACAACGCTACTTGTCTTATTTTTAAAAGTGCTTTATTCAATAGATAATAGAGTACATAAGAAAAACAAATGAAATAAGAATATCAAGCCCCCTTAAGCTGCCAGACAAGAACGTACCTTCCACGTTGTTCTAGAGGAAGGATTTTTTGAAAAGTTTTTAGCAGTTCGAATATTGCTTGACTTTGATTATGAAACGCATGAATGTGGAGCGAAGGGTCATAAAAAGAAGTCAGCCGAAGGAAAGGGAGTGAGTGCACCGCAAGACCAGGGAACGCAACTTTTTAAGTGACTTTTTCTCGGGAACGGATTCGATAGGACTCAACCTTTTTTTTTCTTCTCTCTCGCTCCCCTTTAAGCTCTTCGTTCCAGTTCCTCGCCAACTTGCTGCTTCGAAAAACGTGAGCCCCACTTCATGAATTCCATAAGTCAGACTAGACTCCTTTGGTCAAGTCACGATCAAGCTGAGCTCGAACCTATGCGCCGCTTACCACTGTCTCTCAATTGATTGAAATTCAAAAACGAAACGTTCCAATTTGATATGACTTTCTGCAAAAAGAAGGAGATTCTCCTAATAGTGGTCTATTTTTTTCCACCTTATCCATGCTACTCATTTAGAGTATGCTGTCACCTGACTATTCACTAGTGATTTGAAATTTACTACTATATGGATGGATGGTCTGCTCTCCTGGTATGAGTTTATGAGGAAGTTAATAAAGAATCGACGTATTGCCTTCCATTGATTAGTGACAGTAGGTAGGTAAAGGAGGTAACCTGCCGAATCTATCTGTTGTTGAAGCTGACGGATTAGTACAACAGGAAATGAGAGGAAAGTAGGGTAAAGAAATAGCTCAGTTACAGTAGGTCAAATCTCACCAAAGTAGATAAGAGAACAAACTCTACTATAGTTGTTCATTCTTCTTCGAAAGAGAATTGAGCAGCTGAACAGAGACCATGCTTTTCTATGCAAACTGCAGTTCGAAGAATAAAATGAAGAAATAATGGGTGTGAAGCGATCCCCTGCCCAAGTGATAGAGTGTCCAAGCCAAGTATAAGCACTTCACCCGGGAGCAAGGTGCGCAGCGGGGGGAGATTCGAGTTTACAGGAAAGATCAGAGTCGGATTACCGGATCTCCTCCTCCTTCATTCATCGTGGTCGGGCTCTTCCACAGATTCCTCTAAATAGCATGGGCTAGGAAGCTCATATCTCGACCAACACATCGAGGTAGGTCAGCATTCATTCCATAAGAAAGATCCTGGCATCAGAGGAGTTTGGCAGTTATGAGCGATGAGTTCAACGGTAGTGAGTGATGGGTTCACACTTCACCGGATAGCCTAGTTCCCCTAGGACAATGATATGTCAGGAAGAAGACCGACTGGACCGCCACACGTAGGGTCTCTTATCCCTTCGCTTGTCCTTCCTTAAAAAGAGTAGTCCGTTAACACACACGAATCCCAGTATCTTGAATGCCTAAGATCAGCTTCAGTTGAAAAAAACCAAATAGTAGGAGGAGGGATAGCGTATATATCTAGATCTATATATTCCCTATGTTATAAAATCCGGAAAGGTGAATTGGCACTTTTCTTTTTGACCAGAGGAACCGGAATTAAACCTTTTTGAGCTAGTCCAGATTGCTCAGATAAAGATTGACCATTTGTAGGAATGGAAAGACTCGCCTCTACGTAAACGGATGAGCAATATGTATTCAAATCATATAGTTAGTTTCGTTTGGGATACTGAAACCCAACCTTTCAGGTGCACAAATTAGCTCTTCAAAAAGTAGTTCCATGAGTGCTTTTTCCTCACCCCGACCGCTCCCTCCCGGGGAATTTCCCGCTTTCAAGCATCTCACTAATGATCACATGGGTGGGGTACTTCTAGCATGACAAAGTTTGAAAAGTATGATATGTGGAACCAACATCTCGATGATCAGTTTCATAGCTGGCCCTCTTAATGAGAAGTCTCGCATCTTGGCATTCCGCCTATGGCTACTAATTCAATTGAGAAAGTTCCTGATATACCGCGCACGGGCGTTGGCGAGCGGTCTTTTTTTTATTAAGTAACTTTTAGTCTTAGTGTAACTACTGCTCCACAGGCTACTCCAACTTCCCCAGCAACTACAACTCGCGAGAAAGCGGAAGGAAGCACTTTTTTGAGTTTCCTTTGCGGACTACTGCAACTGGAATTCAAGCTGGAACTTCAACTTGGCCCACCTGGGAAATGGCCTGTCCTGTCCCTCGATCTGGAAACTCTGAGAAGCCTTTCCTTACCGAAGCCATACCCTACGACTAATCCAGGTATAGGTGATCTGATATGAAATGCTTACATATTCAATAAATCCGGGGAGTTTTAATTTTCCTTAGGTTTCATTGCATTTCCATTTTCCGAACGAAAGCTTAAGGCAAGACCAACTCTAATTAACAAATTCTTTCGATACTGAGGTGACCAATAAACATTAACTCTATCCTGCCCTGGCCTGTCTTTCTCCAGACTAGTTCGATTTTCACTCCTCCGATTCCCATGAAGAATTGATCTTACTTTTCGTATTACTACAAATCAGACTCTACATACGAAATAGACTCTCTTTACCACGAGGAATGAAAGTACCATCCATGGCATAAAGGACAGAGAGAGATTACCGGGTAGACTATACCCCATTACTACTTGTTGGCACGAGGATCACTAATTTCTCTTATCGAGAATGAGTTCTTCGCCTTCAGAAGTGGTAGGAAGGAGAAGTGGGTGGGTACTTTCTCGGTCTAAGCGCCGGTATCAAAGGAATAGCTTGGTAAACAAAACATGGGCTAGTGGCCATTCACAGGAGCTAGGTCAAAGCATTGGGTCATAGGAAAGGAATAGACAGGTACGTCATGAAGCATGAACTAGGTGTATGGAGAAGCATTAGCTAGTGGAGTAAGCCTTGTATAATAGAGGCATCAGGCACAGAATGATAGGCTGAATAGGTATGCTACTAGTCAAGGTATGTCACTGATAAGTATACAAGTAGAATGAGGTCCGTAAAGTGAGATGCATTGTGTGAATTGAAGGAACTAGCTACTTCCTCTAGTATAGCTACTAAAAAAATGCATGGTCAAGCATAACAAGACATTCATGAGCTACTTCCTTAGCGGCCTCGTTCTCGAAAAGATACTCTAGTGGGTCGGGTAGTAGGTAGTGGAGCAAGCAATCTCTGAGTGGCCGAGAGCGGTCTTCTCTAGAGATGAATAAGGAGACCCGTAATCTGTGAACTGGTAAGAAATGGCTCGCTCCTCTCTTTTCCCTCGTCTTCCTGGTCTGAGAGCCTCTCCCTCTCATCAGCGGTAAGCGGGTCACTGGTCTTAGGTACATGCCCTCTGGAAAATACTTTCTTCCATCTTGTCTTCTCCGGAGAGTTACTCTTTCTTGCTTTTGATGCAAACTGGCTGTAGAACTCATAAGCTGCATTCAAACTGGAGAGGACCTGAACCAACTGGAGGCAAATCAAGGGAGTCGTTAGATGAATTAGTTGAAACACGTAGGATGAACAGCGAAGATTTGGCTGCTGAAGTGTCACGCGTGTATTCAATTGATTTAGATTCTTAGTCATTTTAGGAACTTTCAATTCAAAATGTATCGCCTATAAGAGGCCTCCTAATGTACGGATCGGATTATCGAATTATTCAGTAAAGATTGAGTCTCATTTGTTTCTTTTATCCTTCCGCTGTAACCTTTTTCACCATTTCGCTAAATTCATTCTCCATTATCATTCTCATCCCATAAACCCATTTCATCTAAGTTCTGAGAGCTAAGATCGTTGCAAAGTGGTATCAGAGCAACAAGATCACAGCTGGGAAAGCCACGCACTACCAACGCAAGAAACTCAAGAATGGCGAAAACTCGGAGCAACTCATCGCCTGAGGATATGCAACTCGATCTTGCGACACTCAATGAGAAATATCACAAATAGGAATCATCTCAACGAGAGATGAGCAACAGATTGGAGAAAGACGAAGGTCAGATGGCTGGGAACACGAATCAAATAGCTGAAAACACATTACAACTGGGAGAAATTACGCGCATGCTCAAAACGCTAGTGGCAGCCAACCAAACAACTTGAGGTAGTAGAGGCCAGTAATTCATCATCTAAACATCTGGGTAAGGAAAGATAAACCAGGCTCAGTCCAAACGAAGGGGCAGGACTCAAAATCATAGCTGAATGAGTGGATTGGATTCTGCTTTGCAAAAAAGGAATTAGCGAGCCGGAATCGAACCAGCGCTTGATTGAAGCACAGCGTTCCATCTGTTCGCCAAGGTGACCCGGTTCGACACTCATGTGCCTACGTCCGGGGCCGGGGCAGGTGCCTACCAAACGCCGCGACGCCCCTGCTCGTCAAGAGGCCCTAGTATAAGCTCCCCCGTAAAATACGAACGAAAAGCTCTATAAAAAGGGGCCGACCTACCTAGTGTGGTCATTTCTGTGATGTTATTACTAATCTCCGCAACTAAATTGCGGTTTTCTAAAATATAAAGCGGCCTATTTTCAAATGGATACAAAAGAACCGGTACGTTATAATGAAAATCGTTCCCAAATAACTGATAATGAGTTACCAAAAATTCAAAAGCGGTGCGGTTGATTTGCCCCGCAGAAACATACTCCTTCACGCGGGCACACTCATAATTTGCAAGTTCAACCAGGAGCGTTTGCGCTTTCGCCTCCTGTTCTAATACTTGCAATTGAAAAAGTTCAGCGTGAAGGGCACTACGATAAGAAAGTGGATTCCCACCACGAAGCGAAGATATTATTCTATTTGAGTACCCCCCCGCTTCGTTTTGAGGTGGCAATCCATAAATATTTTGAGCTTCCAAAACCCTAACCCGTTCGCTGAAATCCGCTTCCCAGAATAAATCATACTGGGGAGCGCAATAAGCTATGGTCAACAGAGGGTAGTACATGTGAGCCCACTTAAGGGCTAAACATAAACATAAATAAAATAGGATGTGGAGAAAACAGCGTGCGACACCTGAGGTACCTAGTACAAGTTGGAACCGAATCCAAATGCGTAGAATAATACATAGAATAGCAGCAAATAACATCTTGATATCCTTCATAGTCAGCCTTCTCTTTTCCTGGTCTTCTCGGCTGGAATCTACTATTATGGGCTATGTACGCCCTTGTTTTTGAATCACTGAAAAAAGAAGGGGTTTTATTGAGTGCAGCAGTCCACCCTTTCTTTGAACCTTGTAAATGATCGAATTTACAGATATGAACTTAGTGCCATTTGATGAGTAAGATCGAACAAGGGAGAGGGATATGGAAAGGATGAAGTAATGAAAGAGGAAGTCATTGCTAGTAGTAACGACTTTTCACGATCCATTGGTTCATATAGAATCCATGTCCTAGGTTTATCAAAAAACATTCTTTTCACTAAGCGTATATAATAAAATAGAGTGAAAGGGTCCACCCCGAAAGGGGGGGTACTAACTAAGAGCTGAGTCCTCTCCGAACCGCAGGAGATAGTCGCCCATCATACGGCTCACCAACTTCACTTGCCTCTCAGGGGGGCTCGCTCCGGGCGGGTTCGGATCACTTACCATACAAGGAGGGGTTAGGAGCGTTTTGAGGATTCTTTCTTTGTCGAGACGAAAACCTGCGAGCCGGAAAATGTGAGTCTGTTTTGTCCACTTTCTCCATCCCCCTCTATCAAAATGATAAAAAAGAAAGGCGAGCTGGGTTCTTATTCCCGTCTTTGATCTTTTCCATCTTTGCCCCGGGCATAGACCTGAATGAAGAGGAGCCAAGGAAGGATCTTACTCTCAAGAGTGCTTCCATAGGCGGCTCCACTCTCTCCCCTGAATCAGTCAGGCTCCGTTAGCCTGGGCTTAGATGGGGATAAGGAGTAAGGATTGAAGCCCCAACGTTCTGCCAGACACTGGACAGGAGTAAGATCTTTCAATGTGTGGATGGAGCCAAGTGGAGTGTGGTGGTGTAGTAGTAGGCACTTCTAGGCCCCTTCCCGGCTACTTGATCACTCCAGTGCTTCGGGTACTACGGACCCTCTGCCATCCATTGCAGCAGAGCCGTTTCATGAGAGGGGGCTAAGCTTCTTTTAATAAAAGGTTGAATGAAATCGAAATCGATTCTTTTTTAGCCGGATAGATAGATGGATCTATCTTTATTTCGATTCATATATATCTCTTTTGCTTGCCAAATCCTTGATTTATTTTTCCAGGAAACAAAGCACTGCTTTGGCCCAGGAAGCGAAGGGAATGAGCTCGGCTCTTTCTCCCACAACTCAAAAAAAGCAAATGAATTTCAGTTCTTTTGAAGAGTTGCCCCAGCGAGTAACGTAGGCACGAGCTCTACACTACTAATGTTACGAGCCAGAGACGAGCAAAAAGCTTGATTTCTCCGCGCCGCTTCTGCATGCGCTTCGCGCGCCATGGGCGCTTTGCTCTCCTCTTATTTCTTCATTGGACGGTTCGGATGGACTTCGCCGTTATTTCCCAACGAAAAAGGGAAAGGGCTTTCTCACATCGAGATGTCGATTCGTTTTCCGCCCCAAATGAGATGGGAATTAGTTACCTCTTCCCCTTCATCTTTATGAATGGAATCAAGGCCCGGCTCGCGTCGTTCCAACAACCGCGGGTAGCACCTCAGTATACGATCGCGCGCAGTAACTGGGGGTCCTAAACCACCTAACGCCAACTCCCTTTCATTCACCAAACCCAGGTTCATCTCGTGTAGTGATTGTGGACTCGTACAAGGATATGGAGTCGACGGTTGATGTATCAGACTCGACCCTTTCTTTCGTAGCATGCATTCCCATCTGTGTCGCAACTGATTCGGTAAGCTACGTGTCCGGTGCACGGAAAACTTCTTTCGGTCCCCCAACCTGACTCATGGCAACCTTCCGGCCGCCCAACAACCTATAACGCTAGTCACTACTCCCACTAAGGCTAGGAAGTAAGCCCCACAACCCAAAGCGGCGAAGAACAAATAGAATTTGCTACAAAAGCCGGCTAACGGGGGTATTCCTGCGTATGAAAACATTGTCATGGAGAAGGTAATAGCCAAAATAGGATTCGTTTTGGCTAGAGCGCCCAAATCCGCTATATATTTTACACGGGTTTGGCGTAATGCTAAAACTATGGCGAATGCATCTATCGTCATTGATGCATAAATAAATATACCAATGAGTAGTGATTGAATTCCTTCTATGGTTCCACATGATAAACCAATACAAATATAACCTACATGTCCAATCGAACTATAAGCTAGAAGTCTTTTGACTTTCGTTTGGGCCATGGCGGCCAGTGCTCCTAAGATCATAGAAGCAATGCTGCAGAAAAAGAAGATTTGTTGCAATGTACCTCCATAGGAAGCAACAATAAAAACACGTAACATATTTGCCAAAATAGATATTTTCGGCGCAATAGAAAGGAATGCTGTCACCGGGGTGGGTGAACCCTCATAGATATCAGGTGCCCACATATATAGAGTCAAAAGATAGATTGAGTCCGAGGGAGAGGGGGTTTGATTTCTGCTCGCGAGATTGAATAGATAGGGCCCCACAAGTTTTCAATTCGCCGCTGCGGAATGAACACAAAAGGGAAGGAGTTTTTCTCGACGAAAAAAGTGCTCGATGAACCGAACGTGAAAGTTTTTTTCCATCAGACGGCTGTTCACGTAACTCCACTCTTGGCTTGGATTATATATCCATTTGATCCGCTCTCGGCCATTCCACACGCTGCCTAGCAGAGACGTGGTTATCTGACTGAAATGGATTCTCTCTTTTTTAGTAGATGCCGAACCTGCTGCTCCGTGGGCGGGCGCAGCAGCTACATGGACCCCTTTCCTTTATGTTGTTGCCAGCGCTTTCCCGGGCCAAGCCGGAATTCTTTATTCTAAATGTTCAGGCAAAGCCCTAAAGAAGGCTGCGGGACCCTCGGCCTTCTGCGTTTTCGATGAAAAAGAAATCGACATCTCCAAAAGCGTTTTCCTTACCCCGCCGCATCTACCTCCCACAACTCAAAAACATCACTGAAATTCATTTGCTTTTTTTGAGTTGTGGGAGCAGCAATTTATTCTCTTCTAGAGAACTTCAGGATTGGGGAAGCGGGGCGAGGCCTTCATTTCGTTGGTAGAAGCAGAAAGGATCCAATCCGGGCGGGAACCAAAAAATGCAAAACTCTCTTGACTTTATTCATAGAGAGAAAAGATATAGATGAGATTTCTTTCTAGCCTGAATTTATACATCCTTTGACGTCGATATGTCTATTTATCTATTATTTCATCCCGATTCTCCTTTTATTTGATTAAGAAAGTTTGCACTGCTCTTTCTCTCGAAATTTCATCTCACTAAGAAAATGGAGAAAGCGCAGATGGATCCTCTCCCCTATTTTATATAAGGAACACTTCTTCCTATTTCTTTATAGAAATATCTTCGTCACGGACCAAGGAAGCCTTTCGTCTTTTCTTTTTTTATATGGAAGGAATTCCTCCCAAGGCAGCAGCTTCCCACAAAGACCCCACCCATACGACTATAGTCGCCTTTTTAATCGGCAGTAGATTAGGCTTCATAGCTACGGCGCATTCTAAAGGAAAGCGAATATTAGTATTAGTAAAGAGGCTTAAATAGTAGCAAACATATTCATTTTGGCCGGGCTCCGCGCACCTTTGGTACTTCAGTGTGGCAAGCAGTTTTATAGTGACCAACTATTTATTAGAGGCTCGCTCCTTTCGCTCCTTCATTCACTCGTTGGGCGACGAAGACTGACAATTCCGGTAGGGTCTTTTAAGCGTTGTGGAAAGCCGAAAAAGCGAAAGCTTGCGGGGCACCCTCGGACGCGAAGACGCAAAGCGTCACTTACTTTTGACAAGTCAGGAATTAGGCTGACTGAATCTCTCCATCAAGCCGTCAAGGAAAGGAAGTTCGTCCCCTTTCGTCAAGTGGGTAAGATAGGCGAAGCACTTCTTCAGCTTTGCCTTAGACTGACGGAAGAAAGCGAAGAAGTAGGCTGAATGGAAAAAAAGGGAAGGGACAAGGGCGGTCGGCGCTTGGCGCGAAGGCTGCTGGTTCGGTACGGTACTAAAAGTCCTCGGACTTCCAGGCGGTTTTTCTTTTGGGCAGCTTTGAACCCTTGGATCTCGCCAATACAGCCTCCTATGGTTTTCATTACCGAGATATCTTTTCTTTTTTCCCAGGGATTTTTTGGGTCATCAGCTCCCATGCTGCAAACAGTCAAATCTGAACCTTGTCGCTCTTCTTTCCTCGTGGGCAGGGAGCACACCAGCAGCGTGCGTTGCGTGATTCCACTGTGTTTTTTCACTTGACTGGGTGTACAGTTGACCGGAAGAGAACTTCGATTCGCCCGGCCAGCAGGCGGGCTAGTGCTTATCTTGTGTGACAACACTACAGAGCGAGTAGCTCTTCTAGTTGGGCAGCTGTGTGACAACACTCCAGAGAAAGCAGCGCTTTTGTGTAACATGCTATGGTCTCTGAGCTCTGACGAGGTAGTGATGAGTTTCACGCGCTCTAAGCCCGGCCCGCGCGCAGTTAGGAAGATTGGCCGCAATCTGAGCGGTACCACCCATCCTACCCTACTACCTATAGGGGGCCGTCCGTCCATCAGCCGCCCGAAAAGGAACTGCAGTGATCTTGAATAGGAATCCTACAGCGATAAAGATAATCCCCATCAAAATACCACTAGATGGAGCACCAGTGATTTCGTATCCGGTCAAAATCTTGGCTAATTGATCGAAGTGGGTAGCTCCAGTAGACCCATAGATCATGGAACAAATAGGGTGGGTAGGCCCAACCACCACACTACATGTATAGACAGACGCGAACCCCCCTCCTTACCGTACGTGCGACTCTCACCGCATACGGCTCGCACAAAGACTCGATCATCCATCCCGAGCTTTTTATTCCACCTCTCCTCTCCAATCCTCACTCAATCAAACTGTCCTTCCCACAACTAAAAAAAAGCAAATGAATTTCAGTTCTTTTTTTTAGTTGCCCCTGCGAACGGCTTTTGTTGAACAACCTTCCGTGTTCTTGAGCGCGCGGGTTTCTTCTTCTGTTGCGGGGTAACGATCCTGTGTCTAATTTTATGTGTTAAGCATATAACATCAGATAATAAAATCACTCTTATTCATCAATAAAGCAGCCCTCAGAAAGAAGCAAGTTGACTTCATCCCCGGTGACCGGCCCTCGCAGGGGCACCTTTGGGCGGAGATTACTACGTTATCTTGCATTCTTCATTCGCGACAGACATCGAAGAAAAAGAGTGAAAACGAAAAGAGAAAAGCAATCGTAACTATATATGAGAAAAACCAATGAAAATAATAAATACACTATTTATGAGAAAAAACTGAACAAGAAATGAAGAGGCAACTGAAAGTGTAAAAGAGAGCCGACGAAGCCATCGGAATGACTTTTTTGCAAATCTGAAAAGGGAATGACATTTTTTTTCCAATAGAGCTTTTTTCATTTTAGACTTGGATTACCAGTCGTTCTAATCCACATTTTATATACCCAGTGACTACTTTCATTTAAGCCTTGAAGACTTCACTGAACTTTGGTTGAGGACGCAGGGGGACTGGGACCACCGATGGATGACTCTCACTGAGATTGATGCATCTTCGAAACATGGATGTTTTGATGTCTCATTTCATACGCGAACCACTCTTTCCACTGTACCAAAAGCAAGGCATGAGGTTGGAGAAGGAGGTCAAGACCCGCGTGAAATAGACCCTTTTCTTCTCTGCAGCAAAGGACTCCGTCCAAATTTCTAATCGATCAGCCGCGCACTCTTATCTTCTCCATTCTCTCGTCAAAAGCTCTTCATTCATCTGTCCTTTCTCATTCAATTACGGGTCTTTCGCATTCATGCAGGAATGATGGAAGATCAACATAAAGCTTCCATATGGAAATCGGCCAGTCAAGAAGAAGCAAATGCGTGGAAATAGAAGCTTTTGATGAGAGGCCCGGGCTACGAAAGAGATCTCAATTTGTTGTTACACGGCCTTTCCCGTATTTCCAACTACGGAAAATCTTTCTTTCTGTGATCTTCCCGTACAGCTTCTTTTCCCGGGTATATCGCTGCTGCTATTGATCAAATAACTTGCTTGGTTGGTTGTTTGCACTGCTTTTGCAATTGGGGATTGAAGGGCTTGCCTTCCTGGCTGGGTTTCTGTATCGGATTCAGCCGACCTTGTCAACTCTGTTCCAAGCCTAAGTTAAGCTCATAGCCGTTAGCATCATTCTGTTTGTATAGACTTTTGACGCATGGTCGGCTAGCTAAAGGTCAGCCTCGGTATTAGTGGATACAAACCTCTGAAAATTATGCCATTCTTTTGAATGTGGATGGAGATCGACGATGGTTAGGCAGGGTGCACCCAAAAAAGAAGGAGTTGCTTGGGAACTATCGGCCGGTTAAAGCAGAGGCAAGAAGCCGGACATGGTAACATACTCTCTAATGAAGTAAGTATTCCTAAGCGACGCCACTATGTGGAAATCCGTTATATTGAGCGCCCGTTCCTCATTCCCCGGCAACAGGAAATCGACCTATGAATTGATAGATCACTCCCTGCTTTCGTGCCTAGAACTCTATAATCAGAAGACGACCTCCTGCTAAAAGCTGCCTCGTCCCGCGGCCTCAGGGAAAGAATGAAATGAAAGAAAGGAAAGAAAAAGCCCTTATGGAAAGTCTACTAACTGTGGCATGTAAGTCCTTTTCATCTTATGTCTCGCGTGAATGAATCTATCTTTTCGAAAGTGAACTTCGAACTCTTTCTATACTCAACCTCATAACGACCCTTGAAGTAAGATTATGTGAGACTGTCTGATTAAGTAAGTGTTAAGTTTACTAAGGTTAGAAGACGATCATGGTCTGTTAATCCAATAGTCAGTGCAGTTCGACCTGAAACCTCATCCCGAGTCTACTAAGGCAGAACAGTTTCTTTCTCATATAGATAAAGCGATTTGCCAACTCATAATGGTAAGGGCACGCTAAGACATTCCTTTTCTTGCTTTCGACAGGACCCCATTCACTGCATTAAGACTGTAAGCAAGTAGTTGAATCAGGAGTTGCATTGTAGAAGCGAAAGCTAGATAAAGAAGAAAAGGACCGACCGAAAGGATGGAGTATACGATATTAGCTAAAGAGAGAAATGAGTTTATGCCATTTATTTATGCCGAAGTCGCTGATACCTTCTATCTATTACTGAGCAGGCGAGACAAGTTGTAGCTTATCTTTCTTGCTTCTTTTATTATTTGATCTTCCTATATTTCATTATTCTGAACTTACTAAACTCAAAGTAGTAATTGAAATTAGCAATCGAGTTATGATCAGCTCCGTTCAATCGAATTCGAATTGATGTGGCACCGGGGCATAAATGGAATGAATCTTTTTTTAGCTATCCCCCTTGCTTCCTTTCCTAATGACAATCGTGACATTGGTCATCCCGCATCTGAGATAAAGCCCTTCTCTTGAGCGCTTCATTGAGCAGTTATATTTCCTATTCCGTTCTTACGCTACGCTATCCATAAGGTTGACCTAGCCCTCTCTTCTCTCTTTGTCCACGCGAAGATTCCATTCCTTTCCTAGCCTATTCAATGTGGTCATGTAATATAATGAAATGGGAAGACCTCCTAGTTGGACCCAGACTGCGATGGTAGTGAATGTGGCCGCCTCAGCTCCCACAAATGCGGGCTCACAAAGCCTTGAAAGTCCCACTTATCCTTAGCAGAACTAGAATAAGAGTAGTACTTGGAGCTAGGGGAAACTTAGGATTAGTCAACAAGTGTGTACTTCCTGGCTCTTTTTGGCTCTACACATTAGTAGTGTAGAGCTCGTTAGTAGTTACTCGCTGGCAAAGTCAAGAAATAGCTCAGTGACAGGTCTCATCAAGCATGTTGGATTGGGAAAGTACACTAGGTCAAGCAGGTACCGTAGGGTCTTCTTGCTATGGGTAGAAAAGGTGGGGTGTATATGGGATAGGTCAAGTCACAGGGATTGGCACTAAGACTTATTAGGAGACTAGGGTAGGGGACGCTGAGGTAGTAGCAGTTCATGATATTGGGCTTTCTTCTTCCGGAAATGCTGTTTAATAAGAGTACTCTAGAATATAGGTGATATAGGCGAGATAGGCAATAGAGCTACCTGAACTCAACTAGAATATGAGCAAATGGATGTGAATGCCCAAGTCTACCTTTCTTTCTTGTCTTCGGGATGGAGGCTTCCTCGATAGGAAAACAGGGCTTGGGCTTATAGGGCAGTCTAACCTGGGGCTAGGTCATTTATTCGGTATAGGTAAATCATTGCTTCTTTCTTTTTCAATTTGATCCAGCTAGCTCCCTTCGGAATCACTCCATACGGGGCAAGTCCGTCTACTTCCTTCCCGGGGCATGGGGCTGGTAGTGATCTCCTACACCTACAGTTCCTCATCGCTGGATTCTTCACTCCATAATTGCCTTTACATTTCAATATATGAAAGTAGCAACGTAGACTTTTATCATCGAGTTGGAGAGAAAGCATCCATCTGTACATATGGAATCAGATAAAGGAATTAAAAGATTTTATATAGTTCAGTAGCAGAAGCTAAAGCCTCTACATGAATTGCATTCCTTGTCACCTATCCTATTCCGTTCCGAAGTAAAATCTCTCGAAAAACCTCGATCAAAGTTATCTGCTAGTTCAAGTTCACCCTTGATAGAGCAGCAGTTAGCCTTGTTACTGATGAAAGGCTTCCTTCTGACTAGAAAGAGCAGCTGTGATGTGATGAAAAACTTAAGAATTCGGTGGTTCGAACGACCAAGTCTTTTCATTCAGAGGTATCAGAGAGCGCACTAGCTAATTTTAGACTAGAAGAGCAGAGAATCGTTGGTGATTTTGGAGGCTTGAGCTTTGAAGGTGGAAGGTAGATTCCAGCCAGAGGACGGACTGAGGCTGATAATCCATGTCGCCAGTATGGATGAGCTTAGACCCGAGTTCGTAGCATGCCGCTCATTCATTTGACATAGGCGGTTGTTTGCCAAGCCACCCAGTAAGATTCCGGCTCTCAACGTTTCCATTTGAAACCCTACTTCCCTCTAGACTGATCTTACACGGATTGAGGTTATAATTAACAAGTGCGAGAGAAGTCAAAATGTCAGGACAGAATAAGCAATTGAAACTGAATGAAAAAAACCATCACCAAACGAATTTGATTTGAGACGCCTTCTTCCTTGTAGTTGCCAGGAGGAAGGGCATCCAACAGAGCCTGGACAAAACCCGTATTTCGGAGAGAAAGTTCTTTTCAAACAATCCATCTATTTATTTGACCGGTTGACGAGAGCTCTAACAGGCTTTCCATAAGTGTAATATTTACCTTCTTCCTATTAATCCGCCTTTCCTTTCGGTGGAAATAAATACCTCTTAATATTAAAGCTCTTAAAGTGAGTAGGGAAAGCGGGGAACTTGCTTTTCTTGTTGACCGCTGCGCGCCGTGTCACTTCTCGAAGAAGAATAGATGAAAGAAAGCTGAGTAAATAGCATTCTTTCTTGTAAAAAAGTCAGATCGCGTGTTGCAAAAAAGATATGGAGTCCTTGGGTTGGAACCTGCGCTTCTAACGAAAAAGATCTCCTGAACTTGGTCCCTGCACAAGAGTGGTATACTGACAGGTTTTTTGTGGCACAGCAAAGTGGTGACGCTTTGATAATTTCCTTTTCTATGATTCCCGTTCTCTCTATATACATACGATGTTTCTTGTCAAACCAAGACAAGCCTTCTTTCTTTATTCTTTATCGCCAGGACGTTGGATCTTTCCTAAAGAAAATCCATAAAGCCTAAGAGTTCTACTCACCCAAGGAAGGAAAGATGGGCGGCTGTACTTGACTTTACCTTATGCCTTCAAAGTAGATCCTTCTCTCTTTCTCTATGGCTGTTCCACGCTTTCATCTTCCGGACAGAAGAGCCAAATTCTCAGAAGAAGAAAAAGTCAGGACTGTGCGTGCTCGATTCACTGCTTTGTTTACGCTATCGAGGTTAGTAACTGATTCAAAAAGTAGGGTCAATTCAAAGAGTTGTACCTCGCTACACGGAGCAGTACAGGGGCACCGATTCGGAATAGTGTTAGCCAAAATCTACCTTTACCATCAACTCACTCAAATCGTATATGTATCTAGACCACCCGCTGCGTCTATAATCAGAGATTTCTTCATATTAAGAAGAAATCTAACAATCTCATATTATCATACTTATTTGGTTTGGTTCGGAAGCCGAGGAAACGATGAACCGGTACTTTTTCTACTGAACCCGTACAACTCCACTCTCATCCCTTCTTGGGCTTTTCTTTTAGCTTCTCACCTTAAGGTGGATTCTCTCGGCTTAGATCTGTACCTAGGTCGAACTAACCTTGGCTAGGTGAAGAGAGAAGAGGCCCTTACCTCATTACCAGCATGCTTCAAAGCGCTCGGTGCAGTAGGTTTTCCTAACCTAAAATGCTTGATACCCGTCCAGCATGTCCAGATTGAGCCGAATCGAGACGTAGATAGAACTGCTTATACCCGGCTGAGAGGGAGCTTATAAAGCAAGCAGCAAAGACCACCTACCTTCTTTCTACTTGCACTCTCAATGTCTTTTCTTTAATAAGCTTGTGCAGCTAGAGATGTAGGCAAAAGATGGACTAAGCGAACTGATTGTATTCTGTTTTGTCGATTCGAGTTTACTTACAGGAGAGATCATAGTCGTATTAGAGGTCTGTCTGTCTTTGAAACTAGCTACTAGAACTAGGCACTGAAAGCAGGTCGGGTAGTCATTGGTCTTTTGATGCTTTACTTCTTTTTATTAAGCGAGATAGGAATCGGGTATTTACTTTTTATGGTCTTGCTCTTCCATTTCCTATAAAAAGCACATAGTCTCGAACTACCTTCAATAGGGCAGAATTTCAATCTATCTGCGATCAACTTAAAGCTATTGGTAAAGCAGTAGTCGATCAAAAACTTTGTTTTGTCTAAGTGTACTTGGTCCAGAATACGAGTCATTTGCAACGTACATGTTGATTGAACCTGTACCGTCCTAGGCTGATCTTATTCCTTTGCTCCATAGTAAAGAACTAAGTAGTAAGGGACACCAAAGTTATTTAACAAAAGAATGCCTCCATGTTCTTTCTTAGTCCAAGGGTGGGTAGAAATATAAAGACCAACAAAAGGCAAGCAGGTCCTTTTTTCACATCAAAAGGCAAAGTTCCATCAATCTAGGGTGTAGTATAAGGCTAATTCTGCACCTCCTTCACATGGATCGAGAAACTCAAACAAGAAGAAAAAACCGGTGATATGCCCAAGGAAGGGGGCATGATGCTCTCAAGTGCTGGCACCAATTCGACAAGAGCTACCAAGCCCCATTGCCTATTTCATTAATACGTTGCTTTACTCTTAACTTCTTCATATTGGTTGGCTTTTTTTCTAGTTGAGTTAGACAAAATACATTCACAGAGAAGGCAGTACTCCAGTACACACATTTTACTCATATTACAAGCAAAGAAAGGAATAGATATCGACGTAGAGTGAAGGTATCTGACACCTGCTTTCCATACTCATTCCCTATTGCCTATCGTTACTATTTTCGAGAAACTCACTCACTACTAGTCATATCATATCTAGTAGAGTGAAAAGAAAGTGATTGAAAGCAGTAAAAAAGAAAAGATTAATGAACCATACTAGAGATATTAGTAATTCCAATCTATTCACAAATAAATAAACCCACTCCTCATATACCTATAAGAAAGTAAGTAAGCAATGAAATTTCCTCTTTATCTTGACTACTTTCGTGAGAAAAAAGAAGACCAGTACTACCGTAAAGAAGAGAATACAAATTCTAGTAGCTTAGATAGTAGTCAGGAGCTGTACCGGCAGGCATCATCGAAAAGAGAAGATCAAAATACCACTACATATTCTAGTTGAGTGAAGGTAGACTACCCATAGCAAGAGTCCTTCCTAGCAGCTGTCCTCTACCCAATAAATGTAGTGTCCCAAGCAATAGACCAAGCTTCTCTCTTCACTTTTTCATTTCCTCAACCATATTCGAGTTATCTATCCCCAAGGCCCTATCGTACTAATACTACTTCCTATCCGGCAGCTTTCTCTAGTGCTATGTTGTGTTTCCTAGTCCTATGTTTCAATACGTTGCTTCTGTCTTTTCGAATTCAACATATCGCCTGTGTGTGAAGGGAGCTCTATTCCAATCCATAAGACAAGACAAAAGAGGTAAGCGCCTATTCTGAAACTTCTTTTCCTTTATCAAATCCAAAAGTCAACATATATTACTAGGTAGAGTGAGAAAGGAAAGGTGTTGAAAGGGCTGGATCCTGTCTTCTTTGATTTGCTCTTTCTCTTTCACCTTTCATCTTACTAATCTAGTTTGGTATTTAACATAAGAAATGGTCAGAGTTTATGTTTGGCAAAGAACTCGCATCGACGGGATTATCCCGACTGAAATCATTGAATGAAGCACTGCCTGCATGCCCGCGTAAAGAAAGATGACTATCCTTAGTGCCGAAGGAAACTCCCACATTTGACTCTTGACCCGGCGAATACACATGAAGGAAAATTGTGGCATTCCAGGCCAACTCCAACTACAATACAACAAGTAAATAAGGAAGGCGACCAATTCCGAAGAAAGGACTTCTCTTTACCAGAATCAAAGATGGAGCCTGACTGAAGTCTACTAACCACCGACCTCGATTAGAATAAAAAAAAGTGACTGACGTATGGTGACCTTCGGGATGAGGTTGGTGCCGAAGAAGATGACTTTTCTAAGTTCGAAAACTAGGGATGCTGGGCTATTTTTATTCGCCTTACAACTTGTGCTATACTTGGTGCGTACTATTTTACTTGAAAAAGCTTCCCTACTTTCATTTGTCAGCAGCTTCTTCTCATACCGATCTTTTCAATGAATGGCAGGATACGCCACTCAAAATCATGTCTTCTTTATGGACCCGGAGCTAGATACTTGACCTGCTACTTTCTAAAAGACCAAGGAATTCTCACCTAGGCAAGGGAGCAGATTCCATCCCTTCTTTACTGACTTGACCATTTCTTTCCTCTTTTTTCAACTACTTATTTCCAGTTCATCTTACGACGGTATCCGCTTACCGGCTAAACCATGATCTTTTGGGATATCTCTTATATATCTTAATAGACTTTACTTCACTCGCTTTGCTTGCCATCTTTCCCGGATAAAAAGTATCCCAACTGCGCCAGGGCGTCTATTCCAACTTCCAGAAAAGAAAGTAAGATTTAACAAACAATCCCTTACTACCGGAAATCCCTCTACTCCAAGCCAAGCTATCTAAAAGGAAGAATGAAATCTCGGAACTAGGGAACTAGAACTTTAAGGTTAAGCTTTTCTCGATTCTCCAATCGAAATGAGTACTAGTAAGATCAAAAGAAATCAAGCAATAATAGGTTGTCCCGGCTCACACCCATCTGTTCAAGTAGTACCCACACCCAAGGATGTCTAATAGTCAGGGAAAGAAACTCAATCAAAAGATGAGCAACTTAGGTTTTCAGCCAGGTACCAATAGTTGGATTTTCCACCTCCCTTAGAAATAGCACCAGCGTATGTGCCCGGTCCATCTCCTCTTTCTATAGGTAGCTTCAAAGGCTTATCCCTCAACTCTTCAATAAAAGAATGAAAGCAAGGAACAATCCTGAGAAAGAGACGGCTGATACTCCCAGCGCTACTGAAAAGAGGGGTTCTTCCAATAACGATAATATATTATTGAGTCACAGCCCAATGAAATAGAGTGGAACCCATAGCCAGCTTAGGAGTTGGTGTCTGACTCCATTCTGTCTTTTGTTGAAGCTTCTTCTTCTACCATAGGCATATGAGATAGGTACAGCTCCTTCCTACTGTTCTGGTGCATAAGCTTAGGAATTAGCACAGTTACTGGAGGCATTGGGATTTGCTTCTTGTTGAAAAAAGTCATTCATATATAGTAGATATAGCCGTGACCTATGAAAACTAAAGAAACTCTTAGTTTGGTTAGACTCCTCACAACTGTCAATGCCAATACTACCGTATGCTTTATAGTCGAAGTCATATACACTTTCCTGACAAGTAAAGAAGCCTAGTGCTAAGCTCTATGTTCCCTAGTCCTAAGAACTCCATTCACGAACCTATTATACTTTCCTTAGTGCCAATGCCTAGCTTCTTTGTTTACTTCCCTCCCGCACTATGCCCTACTACTCTTACACCCTGTCCTAATGCCAATAGAAATAAAGAAAGGAATCCGGCCAGGAGTAATATCTCTTATTAAACTAGTTCCAAGTTACCTGCTTTAGCCCTAGCCTCCTACCTCTACTGAGTTCTCTTTCCTATACCAATCCCTATTTTATTTGACCTAATAACTGCAGAAACTCCATTAACTCACTCATCACCGAATGAAACAGAAAGGAATACCTACTTCTTGACCTACTGCCTGCTACTAAGACCAATACTCCGCTTCTTTATTCACTTCCTCTTAGATAGTAGAAAGTCTAGTTCTCCCGCCCTATTATTTTCTTGACCTATGCCATATACTCGTTGACAAGCACAGATGTATAGTGAAGTATAGTCTTCTAGTGAAGGTAGGTTATCTCCTGCTTTACCCGACCCCTATCTTTCCTTCCTAAGCCGCCTAAGCAAGTGCCAAGCCCAATGCATGTGTACTAATTGCAAGAACTACTAGTACAAGAAGCTTATCCCAGGTAGCTACTTTACCTATTATCTGAAGACGAGTACGACAAGAGACATTCGTTGAAAGTGGTGATCTGATGCTTACCAATGCCAATGCCCTGTGTGTACTACTCCCTATTGTACTACTAGAGTCTATGTTCCCTAGTGAGAAGAAAAGAAAAGGCATTTCCTCTACTATATTAGTCTCCTATGCTTTGAAAGAAGGACTAAACGGGATTGGCTGGAAGTGGGACTTAGACTATACTTATACTGCTACTCTTTAACGGTTACTGGGACCTCAATGGCAATAGCAAGAATTGAAGGCGATGGAATGCAACTTGATTGCAGGGAAGGCTAAATATACGTTGGGAATTGCGTCGGAGAGTTGGTATTGAGCTGGCCCGCTGCCTTTATATGGTGTCCTTCAACAGGAAACTTTCGCTTCGCATTTCACTTCCTTCTTCAGACACTAAAAAGAAGGATGTCCCACACTCTTGAGAAGCATGTCAAACTTTTCCTAAACTCATCTGCAGTAGCTTACCTATAAGAAGCCCCCAACTCTCCACATCGAAAGCATCTCTCATCCTTCTTACTCCCCATTCTCTTTTTATCCATTCTTTTCCAATTATACAACTAAAGGAAGTCTCTCAACTCTACTAAGAAATTCTGAATTGAATCCCAGATATTCAATGAAAGAAATCCGGTAGGGAAGGAGCTTCTCTTACAACTTTATGCCGCCAAGGAGATGCTTACTTTTCTTTAATACCCGAGTCAGCAGGAAGAAGCCAATCCAAAGCATTTTCTGGATCAGTAGTTGAGTCTCTTCAAAGCGTTCACATCGGATCAGCTACTTCGTCCATAGCTTCTGCTTGTTCCACTCGATTTCCCTATCCATATAGATCCAGAACAAGAGGAGTTTCCACATCCATTAAGAAGCAAGTCTTCGAGGGCAGCGCAGCAAGGACATTCTTCTTAGAATAATAATAGCGGTCTCACCAACGACCTCTACAACAACGTTTTCCTTTCTATTTCGATCCTTTCCCATAAATAAGAAATAATAAACCAAATATTTCTTCAACATAGTTACGCTTCTAGGACGGCTTTCCTAGGATCAGGCCTGTAACTGCATTTACATTCTTATCGAGTCAAGGACTTAGTAAACCTTCTTGTATTGAAGGCACATCGGTGATCGTAGAAGCTGTTCCTAGGAAAGAACTTTTCACCCTCTCCCTTAGCTTAGGAGGATCGAGCTACTTTCCGAAGCACTATTCCTAATTTATAGCACTACAATAAGCTCCGGTATTACCCCATAACATAAGACTGATCTATCCAGGTGCTAAGCCCATAGTAAACATTCAACCAAAACCTGCACCTACCTATCAGATACATATGATGATAAGGAGCTTACGTTACCCCGAATCTCATCCGTGAAATCAAGAAAAGGCTTTCTCAGCAGAGGGGATAAGAAAAGGGGGAGCACAGCATTATTCACATAAAGAAAGGCATGAATGACCTATTACGAGAATGCGAATGAAAAGAGAAAAGCAATCGTAACTTTATATGAGAAAATACCTACCGGTAAAATAGACTCCTATGAAAACTCCATCCAGAAGAGAAAAAACATTTCTATTAGAGTTAGACGTCGGTAGCTTACCCTAGTCCTACTCTTACCTATAATTATATAAGAACCCAAAACACCTATTTCCTGAACTAATGAAACGAAAGGGCTATATTAAACTTTCTTGTCACCAAATCCTCCTATTTCTAAGAAAGGAGAACGTAACCTATGGGCGATGCGCCAACCAAGGCAGGGAGGAGTTCTTAATATGTAATGAATGCAAATCCTACGTCTCGGTAACAATGCCGGTCCGGTACAATACCAGACTCGAGAGGAGATTATTTGCATAACTTAACGGTTCTGGGTCTGGCATTTGGCAATCTTACTGGTAAAATACCTATAGAAATTGGCTGGTTGGCACAATTGGAAAACATGGCTTGTAACCAGAACTTTTATAGGTACCATACCTATATAAATTGGCAACTCTTCAAATCTTGTTGCACTCAGACTGGAGCAAAACCGGCTTAACGGGTCGATCCCGTCATCGGTGGTCTTCCTTCTTTTTGAAATCTTCCTTCTCCTCTCCGTCTGCTTCTCGTATCAGAATGGCGACAGAGTTCGTCTGGAAATACCAGTTCGTTCCTAGGGTTTTTCTCGAACCTGATAAGGAAATCCAGTGCCTTGTGAGGAGCTAGCTTGGACAAAAGCATCTAATGAAAGCAACCCGATCTCCGTCCTTTCGATAGTCGTAATGATCTTATCAGGGGTATAAGTAATGACACCAACCAATAAAGGAAAAGAAAGTCGTCTTGGTATTGGATCCGCTCTTCTTTTAGCATGAACATGAATTAGATTCTATTCGTCTTCTTTCTGATTAAGAGAAATCCCACTACTTGCCGTTGAAGCCAGAATGCAAGCCAGTTAAGCAGAAGTTAAGGAAACTCCAACCACTATGCTATGGACATTGCAAGTCAGAACAGAAGTAATGAAGCAAGGGGATGCAGTGTTCCTAAAGGTGGTATCCTCGAATGGTTATCCTAAATTGTCCCCGTTCCAAAGAAAGACGGCAGGGTCATAATGTGTGTAGATTAGAGGGATCTGAACAAGGCAAGTCCAAAGGAAGATTTTCCTTGCCACATATTGACATATTGGTGGACAACACAGCTCGGAATGTTCTCGTGAATGGATGGTTTCTCCGGCTATAATCAGATCAAGACGGCTGAGCAAGATCAATAAGAAAAAGCGTGCACCCCTCCATGGGGCACTTTCTGCTACAGTGTAATGCCCTTCGGATTGAAGCAGGGGCAACTTATCAAAGGGCCATGCCCCCTCTTTTCCATGATATGATGCATAAAGCGAAGTTTACGTGGATGACATGATTGCCAAGTCTTGCAGCTTAGATGATCACCTGGCAAATCTGGAAAAGCTGTTCAAGAGACTCAGAAAGAAGTCAATATGAGAAAGCAAAGTAACGAGGTGACCGGAGGGGGAGAAAGGCTCAGGTGGTATCAGTAGCATCCTGGTGAAAAAAAAGAACGTTAGCTATATGCTTAAGCAGACTCTGGAGAGACATGGAAAGCAGGAGATTTTTCTTTCTCAAGATCAGGGACGAGAGCAATGTGATTACAAGAGCAAGAGGAAGGGTCAATCTAATATACCATTTGAATATCATAAGTCTAAAAGAATTGAAATACGAGTGTATGATCGTCTGGATAAAAAAGTCTCCGCCAAGGATTGAAGGCCAGCAATGCAGCACAGAGATAGGTATTTTGGAATGTAAAGGAAGAGCTAAAGAGAGCTAGAGGCAGCTAGACCTGCCAGAAAAGAGCCTCACATAAGTAACGTAATTATTCAGTTCAGAGTTAGTCAAGAAGGTAGCAGCAGCCCTGGAAAGAAAGATGAGCAAGAGTAGTTTATACGCAGATTATTGCCATTTATCCCGACCTTTATTAAAAATCCTAGCATAAAGATGTCACCATAGTAAGGAGCAACAAGCTTTTAAGAAAGAGAAAGACTAGTATAAATGAAAGAAAAAATCACTATTTACTTCTTCTACGAGGGCACATATCAACCTTAATTCAGTAGTATGGCAGGTCTAAGTAGAAACTCTTGTTCAGCTAAGCACACCACCAATCTTCAGATTCATTTTTATGACACATGCTTTTCACAGCAGATCAGTTAATAATCTTGACACTATTGGCATTCTTTACTTATTACTAAGCTGTACGTAATTTAGAGCTTACTTTAAACCAACCAATAAGAGTCCCCAAGTAGAATGTACCAATCTAGTTAAGTATGCCAGGAATAGTAAGATAGGGGTATCTGGTAGCCGGGACTAGCACCTACCTGTATAGCAAGTAAAGGTTTATAAGTATGCATTTTTGAGTCAGAAATATGTCTCTGGATTGGGAAAGGAAGGGCGGCTTATCGCAACGGCTTGATAGGCAAGAATAAGCAAGGGATGTCATGTCACTACTTGTCTTCTTCTTTGATTCTTGAAAGCAATATGTGGTCGTAGATAGAAGTATTTTTCTTTGATTGAATTATTTTCTGCTGTCAAAAACTACTTGACTAGCTTGGGTGTGCAACTACTTTCAGCAATCAAAGAAGCGTTCGCCGGCTAACAAACAGATTAAACTCAACTTCTTATTTCCAGATTGCTATTGCGCAGAAGATTAGGACTAAATGCATATTGCTATTCTTTTCTTCTGTTAAGTTAGTTAGCTTCTGTTTGACTTTACCTCCTAGGAAGGACTTTCTTATTGAATTTCTCGTAAGTAGTGGTTGAGTGTTCGTGCAATACTTCTTCCCTTTCTTTCCGTGATTATATTCTACTTGCTTTTCTTAAGAAGATGTCTCGTAGCAATTACTTATATTATAGTAGACTACTCTATGACGTATAGACAAAGATTGAGGTGGCTTCGTTCTGTTAGAGCTCTCTTCAACCAGATCCATAAAGCGGGGGTAAGGCATTTCTATTGGACCGGAATGTGAGCAAATATATCATTTCGAGCTTAGCGCCAGTCACCTTTCCTTCACTTGTTCACGCGTACCTTTCGGCTATTTCTTATATGGCTGGTTCAGGGTACGTACGCAAGCATGCTAGAGTTCATGAACGACCAAAGGAACACTCTTTTCCATGGCATGCATAAAGAAGAAGCTTGTAAGGAGCCTAAAATGAATAATTAAAATGGGAAAGTGAAAGAATAGAACGAGTGGAAGAAACGTGTTCAGCATGCGGAAGCTAGAAAGACATTACAGGAGCAAGCGTAAGTGAATACCAAAAGGAAGCTGCGAGCCCTGCGATGTAGACAATAAATTCATTACGCGAAGGGGAGGAGGTGCGTGCCTCCCTCACTCTTTGGTTCGTGTCTCACTCGGTTAGGCTCTTGTCTAGGTGCCGGCAACCCTCATTTTATTCATCTCAGCTGGCTCCTTTAATTAAGTAATTAAAAAACTCTGACTTTTCAGCAGAAGGAAAAATACCATTAAAGGCATGCATAAAGAACTGGAACTCAGATGGCACGCGTAAAGCTGCTAGTCTTGGATGTATTTCCTAGCGAACTTTCTTTCCTCATTCAAAAACAGAGATTTTTATATCCGCAATTTATTACCGGCGTAATGAACAAAGAAAAAAGCTACTTCCTGGCACGCACGCTACAAGTTAGTTTCCTTCCCTCCTTTAATTAAACGCTTCTTCCTGAACCACATCACATTGAAGGAATTCATGCTACGCCCTGTGGAATGGTATTCTGTACCTTCTCGCGTAATGCTTTATATAGAGCCACTCGCTTCATTCCGGGAAGGAGAGTTCATTCTTCTTTATCTAATTGCAAGTCGTTGGTCTCTTTGGGCCTTTCAATGAATGGGTTGACGGGTCAAATACCACCAGAATTTGGTACCTTGAGTTTGCTTCAAACTCTGACCCTGCATTTAAACCAGTTAAGTGGTACAATACCTCCTTCCTTAATGAACCTTACGAACCTATCATATATCGCTCTTAGCTACAACAATTTATCTATCTGGTCCATTACCTTCTAATCTGGGTTCCCTCTACAAGCTTTAGAAGTTGGTGCTTCCAAATAACTCCTTTAGCGGGCCCATACCTATTAGCATCACAAATTGCACCCGGTTATTTAATGCAAGTATGTCCTTTAAAAATTTATAAGGGGAACGGATTGGGGAGTTTGCAAAATTGAACATTCATTTCATTTGGGAGCACCTCGCTTTCTGGTAGAATACCAAATGATTTTTTCAACTGTAGCAGTCTCAGAACCCTAGATCTTGCAGAAAACAAATTGACGGGTTCTCTTAGCCCAAGAGCAGGTGCACTTGAAAGCCTTTGAATTTGACAATTACAAGGCAACTCACTTTCAGGAAATATACCGCAAGAGATAGGAAACCTTAGTAGGTTATACCAACTGAAACTCGGTCGAAATAAATTCACAGGGCAGTTGGTCTATTTCTAAGCTCTCATCGCTTCAACTACTTGCTCTAGAAGATAATTTGCTTGTGGGTCCTCCACTGTTGGAGCTGAGGCATTTGACTGTTCTTGGCAGTGAACAGTTTTTCTGGTAAAATACCAGATCCCTTCTCAAACCTAAAATCCCTTTCTTTCTTGGACCTGCATGGAAATTTGCTTAGCTTAGTGGGACAATACCAGGTTCCATGAGTGAACTCCAGGAACTCCTCACTTTAGATCTTTCACTGAACCAACTTAACGGGTCCATACCCAGATCCGTTATGGATAGCATGAAGAACATGCAGATAATTTTGAATCTTTCACATAACAAGTTAGCAGGAGCCATACCACAGGAGATTGGAGGATTTGTAATGGTTCAGGAAATCGACCTTTCCCGCCCATACTAGGTACTTATATATACTGCAATGAGGTCTTTGCTCTGCTCGCAATCACACGTCACGGCACAAAGTCTACGTCTTTTTTCCTCCCTATTTCTTCTTTACTCACTTGCCTAGCCCATACTTTCCCTAGACTTCTTACATACCTATACTTCTTTCATTTTAGAATAGGACAAGTACTTGAGGTCAAGCAGTAGGTTGATGCTGGTATTCTAGGACTCCAAATTGCTTTGTTACGGGACAGGCAGGGGTATAGGCCGGCAGTCATTACTTTCTAATTATGGCATAGATAGGCGGAATGAGATAGATAAATACTATGCTTCTGCTGGATAGCTAGCACGGGGGAGTATAGGCTTATGGACAGTAAGTAACTAATTAGAGTAAGAGTTGTTCATGTATCGCTTTGAAATTCACTTCTGAATATTCCATATTAAGTAGGAGAAGCTGGGTCATCGAGGTGCTTTATGCACGGGTGAGGCAAGTAGGAATATAAAGGATAGGCACAAGGAGATAGTATAATTGAGCAAGTAGTTCTTGACAGCAAGATAATAAGCAAGTACTTTGTCTAGTAGTTAAGCAAGTAGTACTTTGAAGCAAGAATCCAGTAGTAGTTAAAGAGAACCTATAGCAACGAGAATAAAGCCTATTGCTTGCAACGAGAAGACATCCTTAGAATCCTATTGCTTAGAATCAATGCATATGCTTCATATCATAGCTTGTAGTTAGGGAGAGACATGTCAGAAAGGATAGTCAAGCCTGCTGCTCTAGTAGTGCGAAGGAAGATCAAGCTATCAAGTACTTAATCGTTACCGAAGAACTCCTTTTATCATAATAATGCTTTTGCCTATCTATTGTCAAAGACTGACTTTGCTAGGAAGCAGCAGTTCATTCATACTCTTTCCCCTCTCCCATTCCATTCTTTAGTGAGACAGAGCATTAGAACGTTTCAGTAGAATAGCAGATCAAGAGAATCTTTGCCAAGGCTAACGTATACTTTATGTATCCTTAAGCTTCAAGTCAATGAATTCTTGAGTCGAGATAGGCAAGTCAAATACATTAAGCTTAACACAATCAATTCTCTTTGCTGTTCACAATCCTTTCTTCTGTCAACAATCCCTATTCAAACAATCATCTTCTACAATACGAACTCTTTGCTTAACTAAATACATTCTTCTGGAACCAGGCATCCGGTGATAACAACTACCTGACTTGCCTATGTCGGCTATCCACCCTTCCTTACCAAGTGACCGGAAGCCCCTATCCCTAGCTATCCAGATGCCTCTCTCGAAAGACCTAGCTCTCAACCTTGACCTCCGTATGCTAAGAAGTGCAAGAAGAGAATGTTCATTGGTGCAAGAAGCAAGCACTATGCTTTCCAAAGAGACTTCTGTGCTTTAGTAAAGCATAAAATACTGGAAGAGCAAAGGGGAAGTGAAGGGCGCTAAGCTGAACTTGATAGACTAGAGAAGCTCTGTCAACTAGACAAGTAGAAGGGAAGAGAGTAGCGAGTTTAAGAGCGAGTGCTCTGCTCTATCATTTATTGCCTGAAAAGGAAAGAAAAAGGAAGAAAGACCCCTGGAACAGAAACTCCACTTTCATCCAATATCCTAGTTTAAGTCGACTACTTACCCAACTAGTATCCATTACCATTTCTTTCGAAATGCTTTCTAGCTACAGACTCTGCTTCTTTTACATAGTCCGTGGAGATCTTTCCTAGAGTGATTTCCCTTTTCCGGGATCCTTTTTCTTCAACGGTAGCACGGCCCAGAGTTCTGCACATGTGACTTGAATTGAGAGCGAGCATAGCCTATAAAGCAAGTGAAGGCACAGATCCAATTTCCTCGGTCTGGTCCTATGTCAAAAGTGCACGGCTAGCTGCTTTGGTGACCTTTCAAGCAAGCGTCTGTGTTGACTTTGAAGGTCCCCTATAGGTGCCCAATCACCCGGGAGAGTGTTTTCGGGAGGAAGGCTGCCGTGACCGTTGGGAATCTAGATCTGTCGCAAGATGGTTTGCAGTATCTAATAGTTGCTTTTGGCCTGGCCGGCGAAGAAAGCTTTCTTTAGATTCGTCCGGAGGAGATGCCTGCGAGACTTCCGCTCGCTCGTTTCACTTCCGTTACACTCGCTGGGTCAAAAAACCACCAAACTAGGTGAAATGAATCAAACCTACTGGCCGACGAAAGCGCCTCCCTCCGCCGCTCTTATCCACCCTGAACCAAACAAAAGTATTTCTGCTTTCAAAAGAAGCTAGAGCGTCAAATAAGGAGGAAAAGGCTAGTCATGGCGGATCCGCATGCCTCATATATAAATCACATCGACGATCGCCTGCTCTAAAGAAGCTATATCAATGAACTTCAACATTGTGCGTTGGGCACCCAAGCTCTACTTTCACGAGAAGGCTGTTTTCAAGGCCTAACATGGCATGTTTATGAGCCGGTTGAACTATACGAAGAGTCCTCCCCATTCCATTGCTCTAGGCCAAGGCTGGCAAAAGTTTTTGACTGCATCTCTGTTCGCTTGAAAGTAAATCCTTTCTTGCAGAACCTGCAGTTATTCGTGGCGTGGAAGTAGTTTCGAAAGAGAAGATGGAGTAGTGGAGTCGGGATAAGGAGAGAGATGCCTTTGTTAGGTAATGGAATTGTGTTCTAAGTAAGTGAAGTGCTCCCTTATTCTTTGAGAGTTATTTTTTGGTTGTTGTTTTATATAGATGCAGCAAGAAGTACTTAAGGCACGTGAGGAGGCTAGGATTGCTCAAGAAAAAGTTTCATTGGTAAAGTCATTTGAAGAAACCCTCACTAGTATGATTTCTCTTTTAGCTTCTTCTATAAAACATAACCTCTAGTCCCCTTGCCTGGCTTTTAATCAAATATAAGTATTAAGAAAATACGAAAAAAAAGATACCCAAGATGCAAATTTTCTATCTGTTGGTATAGTGTGGTCTTTATTTAAGGATCTGTGGAATTCTCTTACTTAATATTTTAAGGGGTTTGTAGTATGCTTTCGTGTGATAACATCTGTAACAAAACTTGAGAAAACAATGATTTATTCAGAAAACTGGCTCTACCATAAATGTTACGTGTAGTGCTGTCAGCAGCAGCAAGACATTCAATATCGCAGGTCTTACGAGAAACTTTTCAGGAAAATGTGGGGCCCGCCCGCGCTGAAGTATTAGAAGCAGTTGAAGGGCTAGCGTTACTTGTGGGTCAATCAAAACACTCAACAGATTGTATCATCTCCTTTGTTGAGGAGCTTTTCCATAATTTATCCACCTTGTCAAAGATGCTGCAGGTACTAATAGAGATACGTCTTTTTGGAAGTCGTCACATAAAAGGTCCCCTTTATCTGGCTGGTTTGTTTACCAAGATGTAATTCATAGTTTGTAGTCTGACACTTCTGAATATTTTGCTTTTCAGGAGGTCAAATCATCTGCTGATGGAGAGATCTTGGAATTCAAAACTTTATTAAGTGAATTTGAGATGCTAACTATAAAATTGTCCGGAAAAGCTAAGGACCTTAATTTAGAGAAGGTGATATTACTGTCATAATTTTTGCCCATTTCAGGTTCCAAATAAAAGTAGTCTACTGTTGAGGTCAATATGGGTTGGTTGGGTTTTTCCATCTCTAACTTAATATAGAGATGTCTATTTTCCATGTTTCTTATATTTCCTTTCTGTCAATTGCAGAGCCTCTTGGAAGGTCAGTTGATTGATTGTCAAAGTGAAATTGAAAAGTTGAAGTGTGATATAAATAGCCGTGAGAAGACCATGGTCCCTTTTCAAGTGAGTTGTGCGTCCATATAATATATTTTTCATTGTTCACTTCCAAACCCGACCACAAGGCAAAGATTCGAAGTAGTTCAGCCAGCTCCTCGGCCTCTTGCCATTCTGCCCTTCCAAAAATCACTAAATCATCCGCGTATAGGCAGTGTGCTCTTTGTTGGTGTTTTTGCGGTTCTTGGCTTTTGGCCTCTCAACGTTCCCAGCCACGGTTCATTTCGTCAAACCTACGCCTTATTACCGCTGGAGTCATCCCTTCTTCATTATCCTCTTGTTTTCTACATTTACCATGTTGACATTCAAAGAAGGATGGGGTGTAATTTTATCATCTTTTGAAAGCTGAGGTCCTGGGAAACTTTTCTCGGAACTCGAAGCTACGTGCAGCTGCCTTTGGAGGTCTTTAGCAACTCGGACTCTTCTGCTTAACATGTATTCACGATTCGCCAAAGCCTGAAGCTTATTCGGGTCAGTAGGCATACCCACAGGGGGTGGGGGTGTGGATGGTCCCTTTTTCAAGTGGAGTTCAAAACTCTTTCTTTCATTCAAATATGAACTACCCGGGCTCCTTTGCTTCTTTCTCTCCTCATTCATGCATCTAATCTAGGAGAACGCCTACCTCTTCACTTGAAACCTAGGACCGAAGACAAGCCCATTTTTTCGGGACATTGCTTACCTTGGCAAGATTTAGTTTGACCGCAGATGAAAGAAAGAACTACCTTTACCACAACCACTGGCGTATGCGGTATACGGGTGTAAGGTTTAGGTCTAGATGGAGGTTGTTCTGGAACAAGTTATAGTTCGCTTCGGTCCTGGTAACGCACAGTGCTTCTTTCTACTATGTCATAAAAGGCTGGTCTAATTCCAATTTTTTCAATTTGACAGAAGATTTAAGCGACTTCCTTCTTAGTATCTTCCCAGGCTTTCAGCGCAGCTTGTTCATCTTCTCTCCTTCCACCCAATGAATTAAATCCTAATGGAAAAGAAAGAAAGTGCTTATGAGGAAGCAAGGCAAGAAGCAACATCTTTCACAGCATCTGGAGCCACTCAAGAAATAGGAAATCTAGTGATATTCTTACTGAAACCATGACAGCAACATCCATTATGTTTCTCCCTTAGGTAATCAATAATGAAGGAAATGCAGTTCCTTTAGGAAGTTAATAATATGGGTATTTACTCATTTCCATCGTGGGATTCTAATATGGTTAAGAAAGAAAAAACATCTAAAACGAAACTTGACTAACTAAATAAAGATGCATTATCTTATTAGTACACGAGCACATGAGTATTATGGTTCTATACATCCAACTATGCAATCAGTAGGAGGTATGAAAGAAATGCTATTGTTTTTTGGATATAATTGCGAGTCCTCTATTTATTTTTCTGGGTATACGTGTCAATTGGCACTTTTGCGAGTCAAAGTTGGTGAAAAATCCAATCGCCAAATTCAACCAATCAAGTCGTTGTAGTATAGTGGTCCGTATTTCCGCCTGTCACGCGGACGACCCGGTGGGTTGAGCCAAGAACATGCCTTTCTCTACTCTGCCTCTGTTCCCACATACAACTGCTATTTCGTTATTTTAGAGTGTTTCTACTAACGAGTGTTATTTGCACGTCTTCCAAAACGATAAGCATCTGAGTTGCTTTCAGTGTCGGGTCCTAGCAATTGAGACGACAGTATTTGAATAAGCGGCGGAAGAGGTTGGACTACTAAAGGCTCGACCGAACCCTTTCTCCTAACCAAGTAATAGAGCTCTACTAATGGGAGTAGCGTAGATAAAAGAATTTGCTGCTTTGGTTCAGAGCTTTAATCGTAATATTCTGCAGTCTCTGCATCAATGCACTCACTTCCTGGTCAAAAAGGGGTTAATATATGGGCCCAAGAGATTTATACGAAGTAGTGCACTTCTATAATGAAATAGAATTCTAATAAGAAGCTTACCTTAACTCAGAAAGCTTTCTTGGTGAGGGCTAACCCCTGCCCTGAGATATGTATTTTGATTCCTTTCTTGAATCTCTGATTTAGTAAATCAAAGAAGTGGAAAAAATCCAATTTGTGATCCTGGAATCTACAGTTCAAAAAGTAGGAAAACTCGATCGACGGGAGAGGTTGTTTAAGAATCGGGATAGGCACTGTGAAAGAAAGAGTGAGATAGACGTTTAACATAAAGTGCTAGCTAGCAAGCATTCCTTTAGCTATGAATCCGATTATATGCTAAAGGAATCAGAAGAGGTGCGAAAGCCAGAGCTTACTTGCCTTGTACCTCTTCCTTTGCTAACTCCGCCTGTACTTGAGCATTAACTAAAGCATTAACTAAGCCTTTCTCTGAAATTCAAGCTTGACCACTTGCCAGTTCCCCTTCAATCCCACCCGTACTCCCTACAATCCAGCAATCCTACAACACAGAACTTCTAGAACAAGAATCTCCCTACTCGCCGAAGGAAGAGGCATCTCATGCCCAGCTGAACGGAAGGTCAGTGTGCCGGAGCCCAAAAGAGGATTTCCCATTACCTGATGTAAGAAGCCGTGGAGATTGTCACGATGGGCTATAGCTTTGACGGAGGGGCAAGCGTTGGCGAGTAGCAGTCTGTCTAATATTTAGATCATTGATAGGAATTTGGTTTCAAGTGGCCTCCTACACCACTATACTCTTCTCTACTCCTTTCATAAACCTTTTTGAAGGCATTCAAAGCATACCAAAAGCTATTTGAGCTAGCAAATTCTATATCTATCTATATCTATCTCTGATCTGACCTCATAAGAAATAGTATTTGACTATGGAATAGAATGTGAAGCCTTCTATGGGTGTACTGCGAATGAACCATTCTTAATCTTTTATAATAAAGCAAGCCTCCATTTATCAAAAGTCAAACTATATTGGACCTCTGTGGTTTTGTCATTCAACTCTGATGGGTTAATATTACATATTGAGCATACCATGCTTTCATAAGAGCGCATGAATTCTTCCACATGCTTTTCCCAGATTTTACGTTGTGAAGTGCTCAGAGATGTAGGAGATAAAGAATCCCATATTTTCTTCAATTCACCACAAGTAAGGATCCCATTAGACGCTTTCACTCCCATTCTCACTCTTTCTATATCAGCTGAGTAAGGCGAAGCATGCCAGTCTATATTTTCATTCATTAGCCCTGAGAATTTTGGGCTGTATCGTATAAGATTATCGTAAGTCAAGTAGACGGTTTATCAAGAATAGAGAGAGGAGAATTCAGTTTCAGAATGGATTCAATATAATAGCTTGGCATTTTCCCCGCATAAACTGCAGAAGTTAGAAAGCAATCATGAACAGTATATATTGGAATTGACTCATATAAGGAGCACCGAGCTATAACTAAGCTAGCAATAGTTGCATCCATTTGATGTATAAAATTGGCAAAGGTAGCACGTAGGCTCTTCTTTCTTTTATCCCTTTTCGTACTTGGAATGGCCAACGTTATCTTATGGCGCTTATTTTTGTTCCGATCATACACCCAAACTTGGATTGTGGTTCCGTCCTGTACGGACGTAAGTAATATATTTCTGTACCGTACAGGCTTATTCAAGAATGCCGCAAACCATCCAACCTCGTTTACTTACTAATTTCATTAGATTTATTATAGATGGATATTCATTATTCCAATATAAATAACAAGATTTGGCTAGCTTATTACAATCTTTAGCTGACAAATAAGAGCCTATCTATGCTGCTTTTCTGAATGAATATCTTGAGCAGCAGCATACATTGATTTTCCATAGACTAGAGGCATGTAGATAGATTTCATAAGATTACGAGAGAGGAGACTTGATATCCCGGGTCAAACTCTTTATGAATAGCACTGCTCAGTTCCTCTAATAAAGTGGTGTATAGGTCATGCTTATGTCTGCTTTTCGTCCACTTTATCAGGTTGGTTTGCACCGCCAATTCAACATGAAACAGCATGAAGCTCATCAGCTGGTAGGCACTAGATGAAGCATCCATGCTATGCTAACTGGAATTGCAAATTGCGTATGTACCTTTCATTATTAACTGCAAAGTATGGGTTCTGTCTTAAATGGAGGGTTTAACTGATGAACTGAAAGGGTTTTTTTGCATCCACTGCTTTCTTAATTACTTCCTCATACCCATTATTTCCATGTATAAGATTGGCTGTGTATTCTGCTGCTTCCTCCACATTTGTGAATGATTTGAAATGCATACCAGTTGCTACATATAATAGTTTTTATATATCATGAAGTTTTTTATCTGTTATAGCTGATTCAATCTCTGGATCGTGATCAGAAAAGAGAATCATCCTATTTCATTCCTTCGGTACTCCACTGTAGTGAGTTCCTTCGATACTCTACTGTTAGAGTACTCATCTTATCCTATATAGCTAGCAGCTGTACTGAATTTCTATTGGTCTTTTATCGGAACTCGTGCTTTCGTGAGTTGAAAGCAAGCCGCCCGATAGTGGACCGTGTAGTTCCGCTCGCTCGTTCCACTTACGTTACACTCGCTGGGGCAAGGAATACGATTAGAGAGCTGGTAGGACAGTAGTTTCCGCAGCTGTAGTAGAATAGAATGTTGCACGCACAGTATAACGTTTAGTAGTGGAAACAAAGGGATAAGCAAATAGTGCTTACTCCTCCCTAGGCAAGATAGTGTAGTCCTTCCTCGATAGGCAAGATCAGCCAGCCCCTCCCTGTGCTTGACTTACCTGGGGCATGGAATAATAGAAGAAAGGAATACATAAGGAACTACTTAATTTCGTATAACGGTGAGAATTGTTCATCAGCACCAACCTATGCCTAGAGTTACGTTCATTGCTTCCTTCTTCGCTAGCTTTAGGGAATGGAAGTCGGTACTCTCTCTCATAGAATACCTGTAGTTTAAGTCGGTTATACCACCTGTAGTAGGCAAGAGCTGTAGGGAAAGAAAGAACATATTCTCAGCGGAAAGAAAGAGCATATTCAAATGAAATAGATTCTTCCCACCAAGGAGAGTAGTAGGTTTACTTTGGTATATGCACACGGGTATAACTTGCACTCCATTGAATATAGGGAGGGGGTATTTACTTGAGATATAAAGATCTACTTGAAATCCTTTTTTGAATCTCCACGCTCCGTGTTTAGTAAATAGGCCCAGCCAGGGACTGTGATGGGTAAGACTCGACGAGAATCCGTCCTCCCATTAGTCAAGCAGTCCATTTCTATAAAACTCTCTTTCCTTTTGATAAAGATAAGCAAAGGAACTGATGCTTGAAGACCTTATCCATACTGTCCATAGGAATGAAAGCTCGCTATTTCAACTCGTTCAATTCACTCGACTCTTACTCCAACCCGACTAATAGGCCAACGAGGGGTGACCTAAACAATACTCCAATCCGCCTTGGAGCCTACTTCTCTAAGGCATCACAAAACTAATTGGAAATTGAATTCCTACCCGGAAAGCAGATGAGCGAAAGATGCGTAAATCGAAGGCACAAAGAGAGTCTTTTTCATTTTCCTTTCGTGACAAGCCGAGGAGGGCACGCAAGAGAAGGTCTCTCAACTGATAGCGAACACGTACATATGCAGTAGGCTAGCTATTGCTTCGGTACCTGGAAATCAAATCGATACTTCCTACTTCTATGTCTTGATTGAACTTCACCCAGCTCTTTCTTAATTGGTCTAATGCCCACTCCTTGCTAGAAAGTAAGAAAGAGAAAAAAGAGTTCGTGCTTGTTCAATTGTTCAGCTTTTCAAAAGGATTAACACACATTCTATCAACCGATCAGAATCCCTATTTCTTCAACGCTCCGCGCGGTTGCTGGAAGTACAAAAGCGAAAGGGCAAGTATGCTTTCTTAGACCTACCGGATACGAGTCGAGTAAGACCTGGCTCAAGTAATGAAAGCAACAACGGTAAGACAACGAGAGAAGAAACGAGCTCAAGCAAGGAGGAAGAGCAAGCATCGGACAGATCATCAAATGTCGAATCAGCAGTGGAGGAATCCGGAAGATAAATTCAAGTAATGGAAAAGGGAAACTTTCTTTCTTTGATGTGCGAGTGACTAGGATTAGGGCAAAGGGGGGCTAGTAGTGGACACAACCAATGATAGACAGGCTGGTCGACTACGTGGATGCGCTGTGGGTGGCCAATCGATCCAAATATCCTTGGCTAAAAAATGAACAGGAAAAGGAGCTAATAAAGGATGCTTTGAGACAGGGGACGTATCAGTTCAGTGCCAAGTTTAGGTCTTTCATCCCGAAGCCCAATAAGCCAGGTGAGTTTCGACCAATCACTCAACCTGCAGACAAGGATCGACTGGTGCTGGACGCGATGACTGGTTTGTTGAAGGAGGCCGCGTTGGAGCCTATCTTTCTTGATGTGTCTCATGGGTTCAGAAGGGGAAGAGGGGCTAAAACTTTCTTCCGTGCTGTAGTTTTCTGGCCGGAGATGGATTACCTAATCCAAGTCGATGTTAAGAGTTTCGATCGCATTCCACATGATAGACTACTTTCTCTACTTCTGCATCACTTTGGTGAAGAAAACTACCCTGGACCTAGTGGATCGCTTTCTCAAAGCAGACATACTTGATCGGTTCGGGGTTCCTCAAATCTTATATGGGCCGGAAAGACCCAGGGAACTTTGACTTTTATATGGGTCGGAGGAAAGAAATTTAAGGAGGACGGCGAGAATTTAGGAGTGATAAAAAACACCAAGAATTGAAAAGCAGATTCCACGGCTCACTTCCTTTGGTCTCAATCCGCTAGCTTTGCTTGCTTTCTGACAAGACCTTTGATATGACTCCGAAGCTTGCTTTTTTATCCAGCGAGTAACTACTAACGTTACGAGCCAGGAAGGAGCATACATGACACCTATTTCTCAAACTATTCTCTTTGTAGTAAAACATGCAATTCTTTCTAAAAACATCAATCGAGGTCGTCCTCCTTCAAGTCGCCTAGCCATATTATCATACATAAATAGTGTGGTGCGTTTGTCGCACTGCGCTACTCTATCGTTTCAACCCACAGTTTCCGGTACTAGCGGGAAGGTGCCGGGCCCGCGCCTTCCTAACCCACGCGTAAGCCTTGTGGCAGTAGTAGTTTTCGGCTAATTTGACGGTAAGATGAAGCCTACAAACGAGATTAATAGAAAAATATATTCCCTCCCTATTTATTTTTACTCGAAATAATTCTATCAATATTCGTCTCAAAGAACATGAGCAGCTAGGAGTCAAAAAATAAATCACAAGAGTAGCTCAAACTTCTAGTTTACTCAGTTAGGGTCAAAGACGCAAAGGGGGGTAGTAGATTTTGCTAGGTATTTGCGTTTTACTTATTCGGCGCGGTTCCATAACTGAAATGTAGAATAAGAACTTCGATTCTACTTAACCTATTCTTTTTTATCCTTACTCTAGCTATTATTGACGATCATCTTCTCGAGCACCCCCGGCAACCCTAGGCAATCGATCAAAAAGTCTAGGTTTGGCCGCCGGCCATCCTCCAAAATGAACGGTTAGGAACTGAGGGAAATGGCATGGTAGGACAAAAATACGGGGTTTTCTATTTGGTGTCGCATAAACTCATAGTCTGATTTATTTCTTTGCACGAGATCCACTTTTGGTTGAAACAATGGTGAAAGGTGTATAGATGCTTTCTGAAAGGCCGCGTTGGATGGAATACAAATGCCAACACCGTCGCTTCCTAGCAAGATTGAGTCTGACCCACACTCTTTTTTTCATGTTATTGACGACCGGAACGAAACAGACAGAATCAAAATTCACTTCAAAAAAGTATATCCTCCTTTGGATCTTTCTTTTTTCTTTATGGTTTTGGCCTGAAACGCACTTTTCAGTCTGTCATGCTTTCCTTCTTCAGGCAGAGCAGCGTCAGGATCCATCTCATTCTCTGTGCTCTGTTCGGAAGTGAATCATACTTGTTTAGCTAGTAAGCGAAAGGTACTTCTGCATTGATTGACTAAAGCAGGAAGGAAGAGCTGCACCTATATATATCTATTCGTCAGTCGTCTTTTTAAGTACTTTAATATTCTCATTTTTACCTCTCCGAGAAACTCTCCATTTTATCTCATTCCTCTCACTTCTATTAGGGACCCAGGTAAGGTTATGGGTTGAGTTGTGTTTACGGTTTGCGTGCCTCTCTCCTCGGCTTGCTGCTTCTTCAAAGGTCGCTCGCCCTACGCTTATATACGTTAAAGATTTGTCTATGAGACGAAAATAGAGAAGAACAGAACATTATTTTTTGTGAAAGACGTTGCTCAGTGGTAGATCCAATGAATGGTAAAAAAAGGAGAAAATGAAAAAGCAGCTATGGACCCGTAATAACTACTATTGGAAAGTATCCACTTGTTGGCCTGTTATGGACAAGTATTCTTATCTAAGAAAGAGTTATTTTTTACCTTAGATGGACAGAAAGAACATATGTGTTTTTTGCTATATTGGAAGTTGATACATACCTCTTATTTCATTTTTCGTCAAATAAAATTTCCAATCAAAACACATACCTCCTTGCCCTTTCCTTTTTCAAGCTCATCGCATGGAAGGGGAAAGTGTTCAGTTGATAAATGTAGGTTTTATTCATTGGGTTGTTGGCATTCTGATTCCTGTTCAACTTGTCTTCCCGATTGGATTCTTGCTTTTCTTTTCCAGCAGAAAGATTTTCATGGAGAACTGAATTCTCAGTCTTTTACTTTGTACAAAGCTGTAATAAGCTACTTATTCTGGTGATTTGGAATTCGTTGGTTCCGGTTCTACTTGTATAAGAAGAAATATAGTTAAAATGAAAATGCCAAATGTAAGAGAAAGTCGTTTTTTAGGGTGAGAGTGATTGAAATTCTTGCCCGACTGACTGCTTCTCTTTGAACTAGGTTAGGAAAAAAAAGAAGTGAAGAGTGGATCGAAATCCGGTTTAGCCAGCTTAAGTAAGTCGATTCAATCAAGTTTTTTATAAACCTAAGCCCGGCCTACCAATAGCGTCACGTGAAGGGTTACGACCCCCTTCTTCGTGATGAAAGCGTTGGGTAGGAAGCACAAGGGTGAAAGAAAGGTAGGTCCGACAAGAGTACGGGGTTTAGTTTGAGGTTGGTTAATATCGCTTTTTTTCATATTATAATAAAGGGCTATTTTGAGGTCGCACTTGCTATAGAAAGAAAATTGATGTATTGGACTTCATTTAATGATAAGAATGCTTAGTTTGCACTATCTCCTAATTAAAGCATATATATAGTTGAGTATTTGAATTCAAATCAGAAGGTTTCTCGGAAATTTCTTTTATATCAAACAAAGTGATTTTAACAAGAAAGAACAAACCATAGGTTATTTCCAAAATAAAGAAAGAAAAAATCATAGGACAGCAATCCTAGGCCCAAGGATTCTAAGAGACAACTACGTAAATTGTTGTTTCAGATGCTCGCAATAAACGAGAAGAAAAAAATGGAAAGTGCAAAATATTTAGTGACAGATCAAGTACTTTATTCTCTAGACGTGAGAATTTCATAGCATGCCCTGGCACTTTTTTTATTAAAAACATTTGCCATTGTTGAAACTAGAAATTTTGGAGTGGAAAAAAAATAGAGAATAAAAATCTGTGGAGTTGGCTATTCTATTTAGATGAGCAATTCTAAATATATGCACATAATATGAATGTTGACTTGTTGGCACTGTTCACTGAAGTCAATTTCAATGGGCTTTCAATTTAAGCATCTCAAACGAATGGATATGCTTTCAAGATGTCCTAATCACTGGCTCGATCATTTCAATATTACTGATATACTGGCGCATTAGAATTTGATTTGATCACAGAGTTTGGATCATTCAGAGAAGACTATTGTCAGTTGGAAAAATGCATGAAAAAGTTTCAAGTACTACGAGATATAAACAGAGATAATAATATTCGCAATATTGGAGATAGAGAAAGAATCACTAACTATTACTTTCAAGGCTTCGCTGGTGAACGATAAGGATTCCAAATGCATATTAATCAGAACCTCTATCCCCCTGGTACTTTTGACTTTGGAGGGGTTTTCCAATATTTGTCAAACTTTTTTTGCATCTCTTTCGATAAGTCTTGCAAAGTTTCATTGAAACTCACATCATCCTCCAACAACGTACTACGAATGGACCACACCTCCTTCATATAACTATGTGAAGATGGTCGCCTAACGGTTGAGAAAGTCTTCGTAGCGTCTAGGAATACCTCCAAAAACTTCGCCATATCTTCCGCCTCCTTCCACTCCTCCTAACTAGGAACATCCATTGAAATGCTATCGCCAAACCGCATCTTTGTATTTCAAAGCTTCACTAACCATCTCGTAAGTTGAATTCCACCTAGTTGGACAATCTAGAGTCATACCCCTTTTAGATGGCAAGTTAAGATCTTTTAGGATGTCATTAAACATTTTAAGTCTCGAGCCACTCGAAGCTATATTCCGCATTAACTCTCTAATTCTATGCAAACCCGGCTGAATAATCTTCATACCATCTTGTACCATTAGATTTAAGATGTGGGCCGCACATCTCATGTGCATGTGTTCCCCACGGTCTTATCCCCAGAATTCTTCTCTAGACGTCGGATGGCATTATCGTTCACCGAACAATTGTCTAGAGTAATTGTTAAAATCTTACCATCCAACTTCCAATCAATTCAAATTTTCTCAATTAAACGCGCAACCGCTAGACCCGTATGCGGATAAGGAATTTGCTTGAAGGAGATAATCTTTTTTTTTTAATTGAAGCTCTTATCGATGTAATGTGCCGTTAGGCACAAATAACCCAAATTCACACTCGAAGTCCATATGTCACTCGTGAAAGACACACATGAATCCAATCCTTCAAACTCCTTCAATGATACCTCCATTCCCGCCTTAAATACCCCCACCCACACAATCATTTCTCAAGGTTTGCCGCTTAACGGCTCTATATTCGGGTCTAAGAGATCTCATAGCCGGTTCCCAAAACCTACTTTCAATTACGTGAAATGGTATCTCGGCATCTATAAAAAGCAATGTCATCAAACTACGGGTCGGGATCAAATCTATAATTGGATGTACCAAATAGATCCTCGCCTTTGCCCAATGCAAACCTTCTTCTTCATCAATTTTTTGGCAAACATTGATATGACGACGCAAGTGAGTTGTTCCAGAATTAGCACCAGTAACGAACTCCATGGAACAATGCTTGCACACAGCTTTTGTTCCTACTTCATCAAAATAGATCCACACTCGTGATCTCTATCTCTTTCGTGATTGACTTCGTCTTACTACGGTCGATCCGCTCTCGGACTCAACACCAACATCGGGATTTGTTTGGGTCTGGGATTGCGACATTACCTGTACAAAAAAAATAAAAAAAAAATTTATCAGACCCTTTAGCATTTATCAGAATTGCGACATTACATGGTATGATCCAACTAATATATCCTTCTATGATGAAATTGAAGTTTACTTAGTTTAAAGCCAATAGCATTGATTTTCACCCAGACTGAAAGAAAAAAAATGCACTCAATTAGACTAAAAGAACAAAAAAGTGCAAGTAATCAAACACTTACAAAACTTCAAAATCATAAAAAAATAAGGGTAGAATAGAATTAGATGAATGAGTGTGTTGATGATGTGACACAAATGCCAAATTAGAAAACTTAACCTTTTTATAATGTACAGATATGATAGAGTAAGATTTAAAGGACAAATATAATATATCAAAAGAATTGAGGGATAAATATGAAATCTGAGAAAGCTGAAGGGCAATATAAATATTAGAATTTTGTGCCGATCCAAATCTGAACAGTCCAACAACTAGATTAACTATATATTTTTTTTTTACAGTTCAGATTAAATACTTCAACTCAATAAAAGGAATCATTTTTTAATGCTACAGCTGCATATAATAGAAGTCAACACATACAGCTAGATAGATGTATTTTAGGAACATGGGAAATTAAGTTAACAGCAAAATGAAAATAAATCTCTCTCTGAAAATTCAATAAGCAATTAGATTTTGTACTTGTGCTCTATTTGTTAAAAAGAATCGACATTTTGAATAGAGAAAAACACAAGAGTTGGAAGAAATCTACAGAATAATATATAATTGACCCAATCAGATATTAAAATATTCCAGCAAAAAAACTTACAAAAAATAAATAAATTAAGATAGCCTACTACCTACACTTAGAAAAATTATATACCTTAACAACAGCTTCTTTATTTACGGTAGTTCTATCAGAGAGAAATAACTTGAATTTTTGCAACAACTAATTTCATTTTAGAGTTCCTCTTTTGCAACAACTTTCTATACCGAATCAGAGAGAACGAGAGAGAGAGAGAGGCGGAGTAGCGGACTGAGAGAGGTGGCGGGGGGGATCGTTAATTGTTCAGACGGGCTATAGGCAGCTCAAACGGGAGAGAGAGGCGTAACCTAGAGGCGCCGGGCTGCTCGAACGGGCTGTTCAATAATTGTTCAGACCCGCTCTGTTTGTAAGAATTAAATTGAACATGAACCGAACTTCGGGCCTTGTTCATAACCCGTCCAATATTAATTTGTTAACTGTTCGGCCCGTTTGTCCACGGGCTGTCCTGTTCATTTAGCAGGCCTACCCTATGAGGTTTCTGATCATGGTATCCGTCACTCACGACCCAGGGTGTAGGGATCTATACTTTCAACTAGTTCAAGAAGCGTGGTCATAAGCAATGAATGCGACCAGGGGCAGGAGTATAGAGAGTACAGCGAAGAAGGGTGTGAGTGGAAGCTCATTAGTCGACCTTGTCAAAGGAATGAGTGAGTGGAGCCAAGTGTATTAAATAAGGGAGAGAAAAGTACTAATACTGGGCAAGTAAAGACCCTTCAGGTTTGCTTTTGAGGACCTGGACAGGGAATGGAGGAAGGAAGAGAGGGCGTAGCGTTGGAAGAGAGGATAGTTAAGTATTTAAGGGGGAAGAAAAAGCCGAAAGCAAGTTTGAGCAGTTACAAGAAAGAGAAAGAAAGAACTACTAATTGATTGGATAGCTGGTTACCTAATATTGAATAGACCGGAAAAAGTAATTTGATGGTTGGAGTACGCCCCCTCAACCCAAAAGATCAAAATCTTCTTTTTCACGGGTTCCATGTAGCAAGTAAAATAAATCACCTCCCAAATGTAAACGTTCCAACCATCACTCGCCCTCAGAGTCCCACATTTATGCTATTCTACATCAGCAGGTTTTATGTTGAATGAAGGCAATTGCGGTTGGGGTCCCAAGTTTACTTAAAAAGAGAGTTTTGAGGACGGCCAGAATTTTCCCTCTAAAAAAAGATCGAAAGGATGAACTCCGGTGCTGCTTGCTGGTGGAGGTTGGGACTATCTCCACTATGAATAAGTCTTTCTCGAGTAACTTAGACTCTTAGTGTAGGCGTAGAAAGCAGAAATAGGAGATGGGTACCCTAAGGAAGTGAAGTGTGAAAAACCATTACCAGTCCATGTCTTCGAGTCCATACTTACTTAAATGGTGCAAAGACCCATTTAAGTAAGGTTACCTTATCTTTAATAAAGAAAACTCGATACTCGAACCCCTACCATCATCTGACTCATCTTCTTCTTCGACCAGGTTGGAAGGTATTTTCTAACATTAGACTACTTCTTTATTCGTTAGGGATTTCACTCTGACATTATTTCCTTATTCCGTGACGGACTACACCTCCTCTCTCTCTTTACCACTATAATGGATGGGGACCAGGGTTGGGCCCGAACACTTGGGAGTAAAGTACAAAAACCGAACTACTATATAATAAAATTGAACTACTACCATGTTCAAATAATATGTTAAGAACATAATTATCTTTCTTATTTTGCTTTATTTAATAATAATAATAATAAAAAAAGTGGTTACTACTAGAGTGACTCGATTAGATGGTTCGTGCTCTTTCTCCCCTCCTAATCATATTTCTTGTCTTCCCGGTCTTCTGGGCAAACGAATTCTTCTTGCCTTGACTTCCAGGATCATTAAAGAAAGCTCCCCCACGAAGAGGTTCACTCTTCTCTTTATTAGGTACCTAGACCCCGGGCTCAAATACCTTGGTTTATTGCCTAGGAATTCAGAAGCAATACTTCGTACCAAGTTCTTGAAGAACCGGGAGGGAAATCTTTCTTTCTTCTCTTTGTGTAGGACCGGCTTGAAAAACATCAAATAGGTGGGTCCTTATTCCTCGGTTGACCTCTTCGAGTAGGTTGATGAGGTATGGACCAAGCTCCTCAACTTTATGTACGCACGTCAATAGTCAAGGTAGTTGCAGCCGCTTCTTCCATCTTTCATAAGGTGCGCGAATGACCCCTAAACATTCAAAGAGAATAATAATACCAGTACTTTTCTTTGCTGGTAGGAGGAAGACCAGATAGAGAGTCCTGCTTGGCTCCAGTCATTTCATTTTTCTCGCTATTCTCCTTTCTTTAGTGGTTTGGAATCCTCTCTCCCGCTTGCTTCGCTTTCCATCCTGCTTCATTTCTTCGTATAGTGATAATTCTCTTTCGTAACAAGCGCTCCGTCCCGCTTTCTCTTTTTTTTCTATTTTTTCTTTCTGAGTTTACTCAGCTTTACCTACTTGACTCAGCGGTTAGAGTATCGCTTTCATACGGCGGGAGTCATTGGTTCAAATCCAATAGTAGGTAGGAAAGAAAAGCCATGCTTTTTCCAGCATTCCAAGCCCTTACTCTTCCTCACCCAGCGAGTGTAAGGATGGAACGAGCAAAGAGTCACCAGTGCTTCTTCGGAATGGACAAATCTGGCGCGGTGTGGGGATAAAAGACACGCACAACCACTGCGCAAATACCCCCGGTCGACTATCTTCGAAGGCGGACCGAACACGCAGGTTCTACCCCCCACATAAGGGAGTAAGCTCTTCTTTACTCGTGTTTATGAGTGGTCTCGATTTTAAGGAATTAATTCCCGAGCGAGCCTATTCAATGAAGTTGCATTGGATCAGTTTTCCTCTTATCTGGCAGCAGATGGTTCTGCTTCAGCATTAACTGAGTCTGCCAACCTTGACGACACCCGGGAGAGAACTCTGGCAGGAAAGAAATCCCCTAGTCATTTTGATTCGCCTGCCCAACTCTACAAAGTGGAAGAGTCAGACAGACTGGTTTCAAGAATAAGGGGAAGAGGAAGCCTTTCTTCAGAATATATTTAGTTAGTAATGTAAAGAATCCCGTGTTCGGAACAAGCAACGGATTGAGCACACTAGCGCTAGCGCGAAAGCCGTTAGCACGCGCATCCGTTTTCTTGCTGGTCAGTAGTCTTTACTCGGAGTAGTCACTAGGAGAAAATAGAGTGATTTTCAAGTAGCAGTGGGAAAGCATTTCTTTCATTTGACATTATATAGGAGGCTTCGGCTGCCGAGGAAGACAATAAGCTCTTCGCTTGGGGTTAGCAATAGCAATCAATAAAGTTTGTCAATTAAACACGATGAAACAATCAAATGGTTGATTCCATCTCCTCATTGGAAAGCAATGCACAACCAAATAAAAAGGTATTGGCATGGTGATTAACTCCCACAAATGGAGTCTCTGACCAAAACAAAATATTTCACTTTATTTAAATCTACTATACTATAAGTGATAACAATTAGAATGGTAAGAAGTAACTTAATACTTTGCAATTAGAACTAGACAATACTAGGTAGGGGTCAATCATTAAGTAAGTAGAGTTTCATTTTCAACTTCAAAGAGGTAAATCAGGAAAGGATCAGGGGGAAATATAGATATGGGACACTGAACTGCAACCTGGTAGGGGTTACTGTAGATGTAATCCGGGGAAAATACATAAGTATGGGTAAATTTATTAAAAAGTAGGGTTAAGTAAATATTCAACTGACAATGGTCAGAGTAGGTTTCCCAGTCCAAATCTGAGCTCACTAGGTGCTTTAGGTCCCTTCTTCACTTTGATATAAAAGAATAGGACATGGGTTCGGAAATCGATGCTGCTGGTGCTGACTCCTCATTTCATTGTTTTGGAATCACTGAAGACAAAAAGAAAGAAGGATAAAAAACTTGGTGTTATAGGTTCTGAACTCGTAAAAAACTGATCACAGGAAACCGTAGGTAGAGAGAAGATAATCTATTTTGAGGCTTATAAGATGAGCTTCTTCTTCCAACTATCTAGCATGTAAAGAAAGACTTAAAAAACTGAATTGAGAAAGAAGAATGAAGAGAGAGGAGCCTTAACTCCTGCAAAGATAGAAATGCAACTTTTTATGAAATCTGGATCGGAAAGTACCTCGATTTGTCAGAAGAGCTGGTAGATGTAGGAACTGCCAAAAGCATTTCCCAATTGTCCTGAGGGATACGGCATCGAAGTTAGAATGAATAGACTTCTAGAATCTGGATAATATCCAAGTGGTAAGGCACTCGTTATGAACTTTATAGCTTTGGTTATAGATTATCCAACAGGCAGAAGGGTTGTATGTATTTCTGATATAGAGAAAAAAGGGTTGGTTTTGTGGTAAACAGAGCTACAACTCTAAACTTCCTAAGTTAGAAGTTTCAGCATACATAACCTATGGAAGAAATTCTTTCTATCTTTCGTAAATAGCCTTACTACCCAAGCTAAAAGATAGAAAAGTGCTTTTTACCAATCCGTAAGAAAAAGAAAGACGAAAACATTGTCCATCGAGTCTAGTTGATAGAGGAAGATGCTTTTTGAAGTCTAAGTAAGAGTAAGAAGAGATCTGTCCTCTGTTCCTTTACCGTACCGCTGTTTTCGTGTTGGATAAAATATCTTACCATGGTCAATGCTCAGCCTTGCTAAGGCCTAATATTCCACATCTTGCTCTACGCGATGCCGATTCCTCTCCTCTAGCGGCTCAATGGTATGAGATCAATCCTTTCGGTTGCGGATTCTCGAACAAGAAGAGCACATGAATATGAGTAAAAGGAACTGATTGACCAAGATTCGAAACTCGCCCGGCTAAAAACACCCGCACTATGCCTCAAACTCTCCTGGCCCAAGGCTCGCCTACGGTCCAATTGAAGCGGAGTCAATAACATCAGTCCTGAAACTAGCCAATCCAACTAGGATCAAAAGGAAAGGCTTCTCTACTAAGTTGCTTGGGCCTGGTCACCTTTCGAAGCTTTTTCCCAGTCAAGCTAGTTAGAAGAGTTCTTTGCCTGTGGAAGTGTTCGTATCCAAGCAGCAAGGCAAGAAGGCAGGTATTAATACGACTAGTCCGAGAGTTAGCAAAGCAGGTCCTTTACAGAATGAGTTACTTTAAAGATTGAGCCTTCGGCTTTCAGAGTTAAAGCTGTCGGTAGTTTTCGAATTGTTAGATGTTAGGACTGGTACCCAGAAGCTATATGCTTAACACTTGCAATTCGAGACCGTAGGAGTGGAATGCAAGTCGAAAGAAAGCAGTTAGACTCTTTGCCGGAAGAAGCGGGGTAGAGGAATTGGTTGACTCAGCAGGCTCATGTCCGTCCTGAAGACTGCAGGTTCGAATCCTGCCCCCGCCTCAAAACAAAAGGGAGATTATCGAAACAAGGCCATAAAACTTGATCAGGAATAGATACGCGTGATAGAATCATCAAGACCTGGAACATTGTTTTAGATCGGATGGCCGACTTAATAAAAAAAATTCTCAAATATTTCACTCGAATTTCAATTGCTTTCCTATCGCCTCAAGATAAGCCTCATACGATGCCAACTCTTGATAGAGGACTTGCCTTCAAGAGCTCGTCGTGATTGTAGGGACTCCCACCACGTGGAATGGAAGCACACCCCTTAAGTCTGCAAGCCACGAGCTTCACTTTCTTCGACTACAGTCCCGGAGGAGAATAAAGATGCTAAATCTTGAAACAGTTTTGTGTAACCGCGCCACAGTACAACGATTAATTAAATCAAAGTAACATTTGCGAAGGAATCACCTTCCCGGCCAACGTGGTGACATAACTCGACGCCTTCCGTTCACTGATGGCGAGTTTCGGCTTGACATCGCCTTGCCGGTAGACCCACTCGATAGAGCCTGGGAAGGAAAAAGTAGAGGCGTATCATCACCATCATGTCATAGTTGACGACATCATATATCTTTACCGAGCAGTCGTTGGATATTGTACAGCACAGCAACCCATCTGCGCTCACCGCCAGGCTGGGCCTGGGTAAGATCTGAAATGCTTCGCGAATTAAATCCCCACTCTTCTACCAGCCTTTATGCAGTCATCCAATTACCCATTATCATTTGAATTAAATAAGACTTTCTGGAGACGAAGTCAAACGAATTTCGATATCTTGAGAGACTATTTGTTGTACGCAGAAGTTTTCATATACTTCATTTTTTTATATTATAATATTCCTTCTCTCCAAACCTAAATTTAGTAGTATTATGACATCTTCACATAGAAAATCGACGTCAACATCTTAAGTAGTTAGCCCACTTATTCAGATAATGGGCCTAGCCCAGCCCACAACTATTTGAATTGAAGTCACCATTCAATCAGCTCACCGCTCAATTTATCCTTCTTCAACCTTCTATCCCGATTTTTCTTTGACACCAGGTCCTCTTTTTTGGTTTGGTGTCATTGAAATTCAAAGGGGAAGTTTTTTCCGACTATCTATTAAGTAAAGCAGCAGCTGGTGAAGTTTTGGATAAGAGGCGCCGGTTGCGTATGGCTTTGGATGTGGTACGTATCCGATCGATCAAGGTTTACCATACATACTATGTTCTTTCTGATATGGTACCTGTTTGGTATTATAATATACCATAATCTTCTGGGTTTGACTCTAACTTCTTTTAATTGAAAAGAAAGGAATTGCTTTTGTGCGAGTGTGCCAGCTGCAATTCTGTTTATTTGCAAGTGATACTACTATAATTCAATGATAGTTTATTTGTTGGAATCGGCAAAAGACATAAATTATCTCCACTGTCTCAACCCCCATTTGTGCATTGGGATCGATCATCCCCTAACTTATTTATTGGTGGGTGGTCGGTGAAGGAACGATTTCATAATACAAAAAAACCATTGTTTATCTTTTGTCGGTTTAATATGAATGAAGTGAAGCCCGTGTCTACTCCTCTTGCCACCAAATTAAGATTGTCGAGGGAAGGAGAAGAATGTAACGAGTTCCATATTCTAGTGCGGTTGGGAGTATCATGTATTTGATGGTTTGCACTAGACCTGGCATTGCTCATGCCGTTAGCGTGGTGAGTCGCTATTTGTCATGTCCCGGTAAGAAGCATTGGGAGACGGTCAAGTGGATTCTTCTTTACTTGAAAGGACGGGTGTTGGTGGAGGAGCGATGCGAAGCTTACGGGTTATGTTGATTCGCACTTTATGGGTGACCTTGACAAGAGACGGTCTTTGACCTGTTATGTCTTCACCTTAGCTTAGGCGGATGTGCAATTAGTTGGAAGGCTACATTGCAATCCACTATTGCTTTGTCTACTACAGAAGGCGAATACATGGCGGTCACGGAAGGCGTTAAGGAGGCCGGCCATTTGGCTTAAAGGCTTGCTTGGAGAGATCTCGACATATGGTGGTCTACCATCTTTTGTAATAGTCAGAGCGCTATTCACTTGGCGAAGGATCAAATGTATCATGAGAGAAGCAAGCACACTGATGTCAAGTTTCATTTTGTTCAACAGGAGGGCATAGTGGAGATCAAGAAGATTGCTACTGCCGACAATCCAGCTGACATGCTCACAAAGCCTCTACCGACCGCGAAGTTCAACTATTGTGTTGGTTTCGGTTTGCTTTTAGTTTACCTCCCAGGATGCATCTTCCTCTTTAAGGTTTGACCACTTGATTAAGAGTGGCGGTACTGCTGCGTTATTGCGTTTAATCATTCTGCGTGCTAGAATCAATTGAGGCTCCATTCTCAAATTACCTTCTGGGCCAGTTATGGGTAGTGTTGGTGAGACTACCTGATCCCGGCTGATGTGTTTTTTAAGCTGGTAAACATGGATTGCAGGGTGTATTGCCGAACCCGGGGGTAGGTTGAGATGATAGGCAACCGTACCGATTGAAGTATCTCGAAAGGCCCATAATAATGAGGATTCAGCTTCGGACTCTTTGTTCCAGCTATTGAGAGTTGACGATAAGGTTGTAGCTTTAAGTATACCCAATCGCCTTCCTTTAAATTCCGTTCGGTTCGTTTTCAATCTGCATACTTTTGAATCCGATCTTACGCTTGAACTAAATAAAAGGGCCTTTAATTGAAATAACGCAGTGTGCCTATCCTTCATCAATGTATTTACTGCCTCAATTTGACTCTTAGGCCGGTAATTGAGGAGGTGGGTAGCCGTATAGAGCATGAAACGGCGATGTCTTGAGGGATGAGTGGAAACTGGTATTGTACCACCATTCTACCAAGGGTAGCCATTTTATCCATCTTTTCTGTTGTGTGAACACCATGCTCCTGAGAGAATTCTCCAGGCATTGATTGACCCAGCGAGTGAAACTACAGTGGAACGAGCGAGTAACGTAGGCACGAGCGAGTAACGTAGGCATGTGTAGAGCCAAAAAGAGCCAGGGAGCGAGCGGAAGGCGAATCCAGGCTTTTACTTTTTGAGAGGTGAGGTCTTTCTATCTTGATTTTGCAACTTTCATCTTACAATCTGTGTTTGGATAACTGGGTCTTGCTATCGGATCAGGATAAAATGCAAATAATACGAACTCCTGACCCAATCAAACAAAAGGTAAGATTTTGGCACTAATTGACAAGTTAACTGCCCACTCCACTCTTTTAAGATCCATAAAAGCTATCCAACATTAAAAGCCTATCTCTTTGGACGAAGGGCGATCCCCCCGGTTGTTTTGACCACACATAACTGAAACTTTCTGCAAGGTGCATTTCGTTTTCTTACCTAATTGAAACTTGAGTCACCAAAGAAAAAACGAAAAATATGGTTTTGAACCACAAGAGCTAGTTCAAGAAAGTCAGAACGCTAAATAAAGCTTTCTTTTCAAGCGAGCAAGGTCAGGATCAAGCTTAATCTGCTACTTCCAGAGAGTGTGAGAAAGCAATGACAGGAGACTTTCCAAATGCATAAAATGAGCCAAGCCAGCAAGCCCAATTTAAGTTCTACGGTAATCCTATCTAGTTCCAGCAAGCGGTGGGATAACAGGAATAGGACTAGCAAGGTAGCCGAGTAGGTTTCAACGATGTATGTATGCAAAGGTGCATGCAAGGAATGGGTTTGAACTAGGTGTCAACAACTTGACACGGGTAAGCTTATGTTCCGGGATATGTATTCGAGGTAGTTGTTGGAAAAGCAGGAGATTCAAACTGTGAAATGAAAGTAGTCGAATTAGATGCTCCGAGGCAAGCAGTCACTGAATCAGACAGACGCTACGCGCCTGGATAACCTGGATTTGCTGAGCCAGCCTTTTCCTAGATAGCCAGCGTAGCTACGGGATGATCTTTTAGTTTCACACGAAGTCAGATTTCTGAAAAGCAGCCAGACTAATGTTCTCTTTTCTGCAGAGCGTATTTCTTTTCGGTAGGAAGATGGTTTTCTTTCCCGTTTCTGCCCCAATACCAGCCTAATTGGTTGATTGTAGGGATGCCAACGACTTAGTTTAACCTAGAGTTGTCACACATACTTCAGTAGCTGGAATGGTCACGCATACTTCAGTAGAAAGGTTTGATTGGTAGACAGTTTAAAGTGTAAGCACTTGTGTTCGTTCTTACTTAGAATCACAAGATTAAGGAATCACAAGATGAAGCTGATTAATTAGTCTGACTCGAATTGGCTGATTTGGCTTCAACGCTTTACTCTATATATGAAACAACTTCCCGAGACCGAGTTCAATCTTTATTTGGAGAGCCTGCCAACGCTGATGGACCTCCTGCTTTATATCCTTCCTTTCCTGTTGTATTCTTCGCAAAAGAAATGATCTAATCAAATCAAATGGGCAATCAATTGCTTCTTCTTTCGCTTTTATCCATAGGAAGGACGATTCATCCAGACTTGAATTGAAAGGTATACAGCAAGAGAGGGTTTGGTACACGACGAGCCAATCCATCTCTGTTAACGAATGACCCTACTACTATAAGTTCTATATAAAATTACTACTGCTAAGCATAAGTAAAAAGGAAAGATAAGTAAACAGAAAAAGGTTGGAAGAAACTCATATATAGTTTAGTTTCTTCCTCATAGAAACAACTGAAAAAAAGTCCTGCCGCAGAGGTCGTTATGAGAAAAAAGGGAGCAGCGAAGCAAAGACTCTCCGCGTTGAGTTGGTGTATCGACCTTCGTTACCCAACTTGCCTGGTAGGTGTGCTTGATAGGTTGCCTGAAGCTCAGGACATCGGGGAGGTATCAAGAACCATCAGAGTCAAGTAATCTCTTTTGAGATGTATGGTGACGTTGCCGAGTCGATAAAAGGAAAAAAATGTTTAGGTGACGTTGCCCACGTAAGGAGATACTTATCTTTGCAAGTGGAAGGCAGAGATGGGGTATTTTGGAGAATCCTTGTTTTTCGGGTGTGGGTGTGGCCTATGATGTTTGTTTTTCTCTCTCCTTTCAATATATATACTATACTGAAGCCTGGGTGGTACCCCATTCCTTTAGGCTTCTTCTACGCAGCTTACATAAACTCTTACCTCAGAAAGGAATGAAAAAGAAAGGAATAGATAGTAGACAGAAACTCCATAAACTAAGAAATACTCTACAGAAGAGAAAACATTAACAGAAAGATTCTCGCTTACCTGCTGCTTGACCTATCCATCCCTACCCTGCAGAGTAACCAAATCCATCCATTCGTTGACAAAAGACAGAATCTAGGTTACCTGCTGCTACCGAATCCGTCCCTTTGCCTTACTTGATGCTTTGTAGGACAACCTTATGCTATTGGTACTAATGGAACTACCTTTCTTGACTCATCCCTTGCTTTCCCGGACCGGATGCTACTATACCTGCTTCCCATAGTCCTCTTAAGTGCCAATCAAAGACAACAAGTAATATCATATCTAGTTTGCTTAGTGCCAAGAGATAAGCCTATTCACTAACTCCTTAGCGGCCTCACATCCATTTCCTCATAAAGAGTATAGTTCCCCTTCTGGGACGCACAATAGACATTTGTAAAAGCAAAGAAACTCTAAATGATCTCCTGGACCTAGTCTCCCTACTGCTTTACCAGACCCAGGTGACCTCCTTTTCCAACTTTCAATGTCCTACCTATAAGCTATAAGAAGCAATTCCATCAGGCAGGTACTTAATTTGATTAGCTCATGATTTGGTCTTCTAATATCAAAGAGTATAAAAAAGTATATATAAAAGAATATTTTCACTAAGTATTCGTATTTAATATATCACCTTTATGTTGGAATACCAGATCGCAGTGGCATGCAACATGAAGAAGAAAGACTGGGCTGAGCCTGATGAGTGGAGGCCCGAGAGAGGAATGTAGTTTCTTGGACAACCTTCATGGCAAGTCTATCTTCAAATTGGCACCCACTAGAAGCCCTGGAAGCTTATAGAAAGATGAGGTGGGAAGGAATTGCGTGCAACCATAATTATTTTGCAACTGTGATTAGTGCATGCTCTTTAAAATGAGATCTTGAGTCTACAAGTTCTATTGGTCATGCAGTGCTTTCTGGCTTTGAGACAAAGGTGTCTGTGTGGAATTCTGTGAAAAGCCTCTGGGTAGAATTAGGGATGCAGAGAAGGTCTTTGATGGAATGGAGACCCGTGACACAATCTCATGGAACTCTATGATTTCTCTCTACTCGCACGAGAATTTGTGTTTTGAAGCATTCAAGCTATTTTCTGCCATGCGAGTCCATAGATTGAAACCTGATGCAACCACAATTTGGAGTTTGCTTTCAGTCTGTGCGGGTAAAAGGTTGCATTCACTTTGTACAAAGAATGGACTGGATAACTTTGCTTCCGTGAAGAAAACACTTATTAAAATGTATTCTATGGCTGGCGAATTGGGCAATGCTGAGTTTTTATTTGATGAAATGCCGGGATCTCATTTCTTGGAAGGCCATTATTTCTTCCTTTGCTCAGCATGGTAGATGGGTTGATGCTTTGTTGGCATTGAGTCAGTTGATCAGAACTCAAGAATGGCCTAATTATACCACATTTGCAAGTGTATTGACAGCTTGTACAGGCCCTTATACTATCTTCCATGTTAGAATGGTCCAGGGGTCTACAGAATAATTTTGCAGTAGGCAATGCCCATGTACGCAAAATGTGGCGATTTCAAAGCGAGTAGTTCTCTATTTTCAAATATGGAGACGAAAAGCACAGTTTCTTGGAATACTCTTATCTATCTCGGCAAAAACCCTGCTCGGCCAGGTTGTCCTACAAATGCACTAAAGCTGTTTGGAGAAATGATGCACAGTGGTAATAAGCTAGACCTCTTCAGTCTCTCATCAGGATTGGCGGTTCTGACTTAACATCTCTGGAAGAAGGCCAAGAAATTCATGGTTTAAGCCTCTCGGGTTTGAATCTGAAGTTCATGTATTGAATGCCACTATGGATATGTATGGTAAGTGTGGGAAAATGTATGAAATGCCGCATTTAATGCCGGGAAGAGTGAAAGGGCCTCGTCAGTCCTGGAACATTCTTATCTCTGGCTATGCAAGGCACGGTCATTTTAATAAAGCCGAAGAGTCCTTTAAAGAGATGGCTCCATTGAAGGTACAAAGCCCCTTTGGTTGCGCTTCACTCAGGAGTACGGAATTTCTTATGAGGAGACCTTGACTCCTCTTGCACGTATGCCCACTGTGCCCTCCCTTTTAGCCCTTGCTGCTACTCGAAAATGGGCACTACATCAACTTGATGTCAAGAATGCATTTATCCATGGTGACCTAGCTGAAGAATTGTACATAGCACCACCACCGGGTCTATCGGTCGCTCCCAACAACCCATAATGCCACGACTTTCATCTAAAGAAGTAGGAAAGATATTAGTCAAGTAGATTAAGAAAGATAAGAAGGCTTGATAGGAAGGAAGTGGTAGGCGGGAAGTGATCGAAACTCTTGCTGTCGGTACAGTATACTCTGTAGCAAATATGGGATAGTCGAGAGCTCAAACAGTTCCCCTCCGGGGGCCCCCGGTCAGACTCAACTCTTCGTGATTCAGCGTAAATATCTAAAGTAGAGGCTTTGTTTGGCACAGACAGTATGTGGAAGCAAGGGTGAGAAAGCCCGTCTTTTTGGCATAATATCTACCCCACTAGGTTCTTATGTTCTCGGATAAGCTGCTTTAGATGCTCTAGAATGCGTCAGACTGACTACGCCTTCTCTCTTTCACCTAACTAAACCCTCAACCCTGAATTTATCAACCTCTCCAACCACCACAACGAATCACCATGAACATGATTTCCCTTTACCCTCTTGAAACCGCCAGCTCCCCTACTCCAAAACATAGAAACCATCACCTCCTCTCTGAAGATTATCTCTACCAATTCAGCCGAAACAGCAGCTCGAGGAATGCAACGCAACAGTGTCCCTTGGTGTAAGAATGCTTGGCACGGCTTAGAAACGACTGGGCGCGGCCTTTACCACTACTTAATTTATAGTCGTATTGTGCAAGTGAGAAGGCATTCAATGAAGGTGGATCTTCCGAACCTCCTTCGAGAGCTGCAAAGTGAACTTCAAAGTCAAAAGAGAAAAGATTGGGAAGACGTAGCCGATCATTCAATCAAATCTTTCTTTTCTTCTGAGAGCTTGGGTAATTTGACCTAGTAGCTACAGCTTGGTCAGTCTTCTTTCTGTCAAAAAAAAGCAAGGCTCGCTCACTTTCTCAAGATCCTCAAGAAAACTGCCTGGGGGGGAACTCGAGGAATAACAACCAATATACATTTTCATTTAGCCGAGAATAAAGCAAGAACGAGTAGTTCTCCAAAGCCATTATTGCTCATTTGAGGGGAATCTCTCTATTACTGGGATAGGCCTTCTCATTGCTAGAAAAGGGATACCTTTTATCCTCGAACTACCTAGTAGTAGTTCGTTAGTATGTTAGCTCGTTACGCTTGCTAGTGTTGGGGATTGGTACAAAAGATAGATCGAAGGAGCGGTCGAGTGATTCAAAAAGGGGCTATAGACTGGAACTCAAAGGCAAAGCCAAAGGATGTCAAAATATAGGAAGGGAAGTTGAGGATAGCAAGCAAAAGAAAGAAATCTATCAACGACCGACTTCGGACTAGAATCTAGAAACATACCTAAGGGAAGAAAGCATATTTGAGGTTTCCTCCTTCCATGTCTAGTAGAAGTGCGTGCTTCTTATTGCTTTTTGAGCAGTAGTTGTATACATTCCTCACCCAGTCAAATTAAATATCTTTCTCCCTACCCAAATACCAAGGGAGGAGGTTTATGAGTCGTATCCTCCTTACGAGATAGCGGAAGTAGCATTAGCAGGAAAAGTAAGCTCCTTTTAAAGCCTTCTCTTTCGTAACCTTCGATTAGTTCCTTAGATGCCCTTAGCAAGAACGATGCAGGAGCAAGAAAGTATATTTCCTCCGCCTTTCAAGAATCTCGCTATTCAAATAGCACAGTCTCAAATTCAATCCATAAGTCATGCTGGTCAATCAATGACAATGAGAAGCTCTAGAAAAAAGAAATGAGTCTATTGCAGTCATCTTCGACACGTTTTCTATCTACTTAAGTCATGCTTTATTGGAGTTATCTGACGCCAAGGAGGAAGGAATAGAGATTAGGATCCTAGCCTTGCTCCGTTTGAAGAGAGGTTACAAAAGAAAGGGATGCTCAAACCAAGGATTTAGAGTCTTATTAGTGCATCAATCAATCTACATAAAGGTAGGGAGGCATACCTGTGTAAAAATGGAGTGTAAAGCATATTCTAGCTAGATATTTCACTTCGAATTTGTTCCTCTTAAAAGAGTCAAGTCCGCTGGGTTCCCTAAATTCCCCTTGAATCAAGTGGGACCGGGAGATCGTTGTTCATTCGGTGGTTGGCCCCAGGTTCCCCTAAGTACCTACCAAGAATTGGGCCAGTTAGTTCAAGCGGTACCGAATCACAAAGAACAGTTGAGTTTTCTAATTCATCTATTATTATTGGTTTTTTCATTTCGAGAATTGCGTTGGAGCCGGGACACACATTTCTGCCCGAGTTCCAACAGCAAACCAAATACGTTATCGTGGAAAACGAGTTTCGCCAACACAGAATAGTTTGTGTGCTTTTTATTTTCACATGAGTTTCACATATGTGATGGTTGGTTGGGAGGGCAAATGACTCTATAATCTTTCTGGAGACAATAACTGAACCGGAAAATGGCCACTACCGTCACCGAGAAAATACTATCTTGTGGCTATACGTGTATGCCTGGATTTCTTTCTCCTTACCGTGGGGAGCGGTACCACTTGCGTGAAACTCGAGAAGGCGGTGTCCCGACCACAAGAGCGGTTTAATTACTTGCACTCATCATTGATAAATGTTATCGAGAGATGTTTTGGTGTCCCGTTTTCCTATTCTCAGGGACATGCCCTATTTCTAGTTGAAGCAGAAGTACATTGCACTTGCCTGCTGTGTTATCCACAACTTGATTAGAGTAGAGCAGAACCACTAGCTCGTGATAATTTGTTTTCCGAAGATGCGTGCGAATGATAACCTTATTTTTGATGATTCGAATGGAGTTTCAGGAGCCAGTACATCAGCAGAGCATGAGGTTGAATGTGTTAGTTCAGCTGATCTCCGTCGCAAGAATCGTTTTCGAGATCGATTGGCACAAAGCAAAAAGAAAGGCTTGCTTGATCTTATTATCTTTCTATATATATTGTTAGGGATGTGAAGGAGATAGATAGACGAATGAATGAGAAGCTTCTAGCACTACTAGCAGTAAGACTGCACCAAGCTGAGGAAGAAAGCAAAAGCATGGTTGCGGACGAAAGACTTGAGTTGTTACAGCCTTGGGGAGATTCTATATACTTTTTTCGGTGAGAAAACTAGCTAATCAAGGACTCTGTTAGGCCTGACTGCTTCGACGAAATCCCATCCTCCTTCCTGCTTATCAAAATACTACATCCTTCGGTACGCCAGATCGTATGATGTGGGTTCTCTCTCCAGACTTTTGACACCGGGTCAGAAAGAAAGATATATCTGACCAACGCGGCCCAATAAAAAAGGCAGTTTCAAATTGCAATGTAGTCCCCAATGTCTTGCTTAATCCTTTCCAAAACTAACTTGTGAAGACTTTGTTTGTCGCTATCTGAAACTATATACTTAAGACGCCCATACGCAGATCGCACTTTACGTCCTAAGTCGACAAGAAGGTTATTTGGAAGGAGCTGTGAGTTAGGCGGTAGATCCACCCCAGGATCGCCGAAATAATGCCCCTCGTCGCCTTGTCTGCCGACAGGTTGGTTATAGGCTAGACGAAAGGCAAGACTGCGAAGGTATTCCTCAGTAGGTCATAGATTTGAAAGATGCTTTAAGAATAAACCCGGTCGTGTGCCTTTAGTTTGCGCGGTTCGTGGGTCCTCGGGAAATGTGAGTTCTCCTATAACAATAGCTACCGATTCTCACCTTGGGAAAAGGGAAACTTCTTTTAGAGTGGCCGAGAGCAAGTCAAGCTGCCAAGTAAGCAATTCATTCCCTTCTTCGGCAGCTATCTATGTATGCTCCTTCCTTGCCTTTGATCTATTCCAAAGACTTTTTCCTTACTTTCACTAAGCCTGCCAGCCTATGCATCAAAAGATGTTTCATTATGCGTTAGGTAAGGAGCAGTTGCTTGTGGAAAGATGTTATTGTTCAAAAAGTGTGGTGATACTTCTTTTTTTTCTGCTGAGTAGCATGCTTATTCTACCAAAGAAAAAGATGTCGTGCGATATTATAATTTCAACACTAGATGACAACGTTTGACTGAAAAAAGCAATCTTTTTTAGCCACGTCATCCTGGTCCGTTTGATCAAAGAATTGAAGGGTTCCGATCCGGCACAAACAACTAGCTATTTTCAGAAAACAACAATGCCAATTGATACGGGGCCTGGACCAACATCGAAAGAAAGCACTGGCGCGGGAATTCGATGAAATGCTGAAAGCACCACCCGGTGAGAAAGTCATGCTTCAGATTTTCTTCAGCTACTTGAAGATGCATGCCGGCGGCATGGGCCCAACTCCTTCGATAAGGTTCTATCAAATATGAATGGGACAATACAATCGAATATGGCAGGCACTCGTCATTAATAATAGGCAAACTTTCATCTATCATTTACTATATTTCCATACATACGCCTATGGAAGTGCAGTGAAGGATTGCAAGATGAGTCAAAGGAATTGGAAACCTGCTTTTATCGGTGTATGGTGCGACTCGTAGGGACATAGATCTGGGGATTTCCCACCCAGAGCAAGTCCCGTCGGTCAGTAGCGGACGTATCGGCGCTGACCCAGTACCTTTTTGCTACAAGAAATTCCAATTATTCCGGCTCGTTCCTAATAACTCATTTTGTAGCCCATCATATGAAAATTAGAATGAAAGGAATAAACGTCCTCACTTGGCAGCATAACGGATTACTTTAGGCTCAATCCTACGTACTAAGGCTTATAATTAGTTACCTCTAACGATTACTATCGAGAATATATCTCTCTCTACTCTAGCCTTCCCGTCACCTTCTCTTAATCCGCAGGACATAGGGTGGGGGATGGATAGCTCTTCCTCTGTATATTCTTGTGCGACCCAGGACTAATCTGAGAATGAATGAGCGCATTCCACTAGAAAAAAAAAGGAACGTTGGTCGCAAACAAAGTAAGTAAAGTAAAAACGTTTGATTTTCAGCATGAAACAAACTGCCGCCCTTTTTTTATTGAATTATTTTGACATCTTATTATGTTCGTTGTTATAACAAAGGATTTGAACTCACCTACATACATTTACATATTAAAATTCACTAAGAACACGCTTTTGACTTAATTGAAATTAAATCAGTGAAAAAATATTTACGAAGCAGATTTCGCCTTCCGCTCGCTCGTTCCACTGTAGTTTCACTCGCTGGATTAAAAAGATAAAAAGAAAAACTGATTGCGATGTTCGATCATTAAGAAAAAATTCCAATTTACACAGGGCTAACCTATTTATTGACTTCCCGCCGAGACGAAGAGCGATGCAATGTCCTACTTCAAGCCGTTAGATCTGGTGATGCACATATTTTGATCTCTTTGGAGCTACTTACTAACTAAGGACACCAACAAACGAAAAAAAGTTAATGAGTTTGAAATGCTAATTATGTAGATATAAATAAAAAACCAAATAAAGTAAAAAGACAATATATATAAAATTTTACTTGGTGTCGCTATCCATTTAGCACAGATTATTTGGCTCCCTCCGAGAGTGCTCCAACGAGATGCAATGAGATAAGCGTAAAATGGGTTAAAAAAGGATCTCATTCGTAGACATAATACTTTTTTCTGCTGTTTCAATTTCAACATGGTCCATTGTGGTTATTGCACAACAGCGGAACTAATAGCGAGACCACAGAGTTCACGTTATATGTGTTCACGAGCTAAATACGAAAGTGTGTCCTCTCGCCACCAGCAAAAAACCCTTGCCAGTATACCCAGCTTTTGCAATGGCAGTCTAAAGACCCTCTCTCTGTGTTCTCCTACAATCGCATAATAAATAAGCAAAGAATGAATAAAGACTGCCATAAAATTCTTTCTTATATTATTGATTTTATAAGAAAGGCAAATAAAAGACCTGAATATTGGGAGCAAAACCACCTTGATCTCCAACATTGGTTGCATCCTGACCGTACTTCTTCTTTATCACAGCCTTTAACAGAAGAATAAAACAAAAACGTCAGAAAATGCACGAACTTCAAACAAAAGAAAAAAATGAGTTTAAATTTCACCTTCAAAGGTCAACTTCTACACCCATCTTCATTGCTCCCTTGAAGGATGCGGCACCCACCAACTGGTGGGTCATGAATTCCTAAAAGCAGACAGAAAGTTAGACAAGCAAAACCCATATGAAACTAAAAGAAACTCTTCTGAAACCAAGCATATAGATAATAGCAGGAATAATTCATTATTTACCTGCATTGCAAGCTTGTTTCCTGCGTGGGACCCACCATTGATGACATTGAAAGCCGGAACAGGAAGCACCAAGTGCTTGGTTTCCAGCAAGATTTGCAATGTGCTACAAATGGTGGCAGAAAGAGATAGGAAATGATTTGTTAGATGAGTAGAAAATAAGGAATGAGAATATATCAAGAGGAAAATAAGGGTTCTAACCTGATAAAGGGGAATTTTCTTTACACTAGCTCCGGCTTTGCACATAGCAAGCCAAACCACAAATATTGCATTTGCACCAAGAAAAAATATGCATACCAAAAAAGTCTTTATAATTTAGTCAGCTGAAATAAATATCTGGACAATAAAAAAATGCGAGATGAACATTAGCAAAAAGCGCCGGTACCTTTTGTTTGCACCAACCCCACTCATTGGAAGTTCCATCAAGCTGTTGCACCATGTAATTGTCAATTTGGGTCTGCTCTGTTGGGTCCTGTCAAACAAAGCCATATAGTATGTTTAATTATAACATTTCTAGTTATAGAATTGAAAATGAAAAACGTTCTAGATAAAATGAAGCTCAAAGATAGCATGAACCTTGCCAACCAATGCTGGTCGGTCCAATGCGCCGCATTCATTCACATTCTCCATCCAAAGCCTAAAAATGCAAAATATAAATATGTACATAAATTAGGTAGGTATCAACTCAATTTGTCAATTGTCAAAAGAGAAAGAGGACGTATATATTTTTTTTTTGAATCAAAAATCCGACATACAGAAAGGTATAAGCGAAGTACCCTAAGAACACCTTTTCCCATGTAGTAAGATCCACCATCTCTCAACTCCAAAGCTTCATAAAGACCTAAAATTTGATATATCAAAGTGTATTTTTCACCAGCTTACAATTATTTTATTAAATTAGGAAAAAAAAGGAGATGTGTTGTTGTTTCAAGTACCTGTCGAGGCGCCACTCGGGACGGCTGCTCTTGCAAAGGTTCCATCAGACAAACAAACATCCACCTAACAAGTTTGACCAGACATTTATTTTAATAACTACTAAATGAAAAGTTTTTCACTAACTGCCTGCTCCTAATCTGGACAAAAAGGAAAAGATCAAAAACTTATTTACACTTTAGAGCTTTTCAACAAATTGTGCAATTCAAAGATCATTATTACTTCTCTACTCATGAAAACTTATATAAAAAAACACGAAGAGTACATTTTCTTTTTAGAAAGAATATTTTTCAGAATTTCTAGATTTCATTGTATAAAATACAGATAAGTCAACAAAAACTTAATAAGAGAATCAACCTAAATCCTAAACTTCTCTCTGTAATAACCTACTGAAAGGATCCAGATCTACAACTTCGGCCTATATTTTGAGACTTAAGGTTTTGGGTTTACGGCAGGCAGGTTTCAGGTAATAATTATTTTTCAAACACGAAAAATACTGGACGAAATAACCATCAAAGAGAAGTATTACTTGTGTTTCAGTCAGATAACACTCAGAGAATTCCCTGAATGAAATATTAGAGGATATTATCCGACTATGAAAGTAGAAATTAGTCAAAAAATAGAAAAACAAAATAACCTCAACCGTCGGATGGATTACCACGGCGGCTATCGAAGGAAGATCTTCATGGCACCTTCTATCAAGTAGAGAGTTGATGAGTATTGGTCATGTCATTATTGTATTTTGTAAGTGGATTTTTTTGGTGAGTCATCCACAGACTCGTCCCATGTGAATTCAAAATCTTAGTGCTGGTATAGGTGTGGGCTCTTTTTCTCCGCTAACTAGGTATAGGTAAATTCCTTCTTTTCCTGCGGTATATAGGTAGGATATAAATACTGATAGAAGGATTGGTGGCCCTTGTCAGAGCTCCACCTCCAAGTTGGCGTGTCAGGTTGATCAGTGAGAGCGGCATCCGTGGCATTTGTAAACTGGATAAGTCCTGGTCTAGGAAGTGAAATGGTCGGTTGGCGGAGTGCACGCAAAATCAAAAGTGTGCTTCGTGGATCGGATTAAAACTTTCTTCGTCCAATTCTCACTATTACGGAGACCTCCTCATATGTCTTCATTGGTTGATTGGGATTCTTCTTTCTTTTTTTCTAGAAGAGAGATCGATCTTCACGTCGGTATATATATTGGTCATTGGTCGGTAGCATAATGTATCTTGTTCGTAAATTACTTCCCGCTTGCCTCGGCGCCATCTCTTTTCTTTAGCAATCTTATAAAAAAAGTTATTGTTTCATTTCATATAGAGACCAATTTGTAGCTGCAATCTAAAGTTTGACTAATGTAGTCAGATTTCGATATCTCAACAAGGGTACCTACCATATCCGACTCTTTTCATTCAATAGAGTTCCTTAATTGATGTAAGCATAGGCATTGTTGCTAATCTTGGGCAATCCACCTACTTCAAAAACTCGAGTTGTGAAAAGGTTAGCAAATTGGATTCATGCTTTATATCCTCGTGCCACCTCTCCAAGTTATGCATACCCCAGAGGTTCAATCGCTTCAAAGCAGGAAATCAAAGACAGATCGGACTTCGTCCATCCAAAGACAAAAACAAAAGATGGATAGCTTCCTTCCTAGAATTAACAGAGGGAAAATACTTACTTGAAGTAAAGAATCACCGTAGTCAATGCTTCTGGTTAAATTGGACTTGCTCTATACCAACAGCAACTCCCAACTCTTCCAGCTCATACTTATACACACATATCTGACTGGTACGATCAATAAACAGTAGACTGGCGATTGGGGAGAGAGAGCCCCATGTCGAATCAAACAAAACTGCATTCTTGGGGTTTCAAAATCCCATATCAGTAGGCAACCACTTTTCTTCACGCATGCAAGTGATGACAGATAACATCTCCGGCGCTTGAGCTTCCTTTAATAATACTGCTGTAAAGCCTTGCTCTTATCAGAAAGAGAATGTGGAACTATTTGCTTGAATCTCTGAGCTGTGGCCCGCCTCTTCAAGTCGAACAACCACCCCGGTTCTTCTTAGCTCGTCTTTCCATGAGAAGATCTTACTCCCCAAAAAAACCCAAATCTATTACTGGCCATCAATTGCATTTACAAGGCACTGCCACTCTTATTCAGGTAAGAATGCTTCTTTTTTAGCTCTACTCTAAACCCAAGATTTTTCTTCACCCATTGAAATTGCTTAAACCTGCTTCAAAAATGCTCTTATGGGCAATACCAGATACAGAGCATTAAAGCTTCCGCCGATACCGAGCTTGCTCGCAACTCGAAGTTCTTGCTTGTAATGAAGGATAAAGTCTCCATATAAGTTTTTTTCGATGTGCCGGGAGGCAACTTACTTACTTATAGTTGATGAGGCGATCTCCCATTCTGAATCGAAAAGAATCGTACCTTTTGGGGTTTTCATCCCCAGCTGGGTCTTGACCCAACTATCTCGGTTAATGCTCTTTATAAGGTGAGAGGGGGAGAGGTGCTTATCTCAGAGAAATAGAATTAGCTTAAGGAGAGAGAAAGAAACCATTTGACCGGGTAAAAGAGCCTTTCTCCGCAAGGGACATAAGGTGCTTTCCAATGAACTCAGATGCCTCACCAGCAGAAAATATCACACCAATCACTCTCGACTCTTCTTTGTAATTAGATATCTTTTTGAATTAGATATCTCGCCTCCTTGGTCAATCATCGGTATGTCAACCATGTCTGACCCGATGTGAAGCAAACTCCCCCCACGCGTCTGTAGAAATAAAAGAGACTTATGGGGATTTGTAGCCAATGGAGGTTTTGATCCAACTTCCAGTCTTTATGCATTCCAAGAACCGATCAGGCAGCCGGACTCCCCCCTTTCGGTCTCTATCTCAAATGTAAGAACATAGTATCGGATCTTTTTATTTTCATCTTTGAAAAGTAGGCGTCGACTCTTAGGAATAACTTCCTTCGCAGCCACCCCAAATCTAATTCTTAAGACATAAAAATATATATGATCCTCAGAGCGTGGGTCAATGTCAACTACAAAACCCCCAAATTCCTCAGCTATATGATTCCACTCAGCTTCTTTCCATAATCTAGTAGGTAAGCCCCTAATATTAATCCAGACAAAAATCGGATCACTACCTCCATCATGACGAAATGGATCATAAGGTTCAACAGGGAGGGAAACAAGTGTCACCTAGCAAGAATTTCCCTTTGAAAAGAGCGATTGAGCGCCAGTTCTCATCAGGCGGGCGGCTCAACTCAAAATGACAAAAAGTTGTTGGGTATTGAACGAGCTACCCAAAGCCAGTTCGAAACAGGGAAGAGTTTAGCAAGATAGGATTGAATGTAGTGTGCACCAAAGCTTTTTCATCTATTAAAACGTTACTGTTGGATAGAGTGTCGTGAAGGATTTTATTGGCTTGGTTGGGGAAAAGCTTCAAGAAAGGAAGACGATTAGCGTCATCCATCTGTTCAGATGAGAGAGCAGGTTTATAAGGAGGCGGGAGTAAGGTGATTGCTCGGCAATGGTGAGAGCGGTGGCCAAGGCAACCGCACTCAAAGCAAACGATGGAATTGCGACAGGAAGAGGAAAGGTGCCCTCTATCGCCGCAGCGAAAACAGGTGGGTATACCTCGCTGAGTGAGAGAGGGGATAGAATCAAGTTTCACCGAGGTCTTGGAACGATTCGTTAACACCCGATAGAAATATGCTTTCTGTCTTCTTCAACGCTGTCGACCTTTCATAAGCCTCAGAAAGTTACCATACACTGGGTGGGGTACACTGTGGGGGCTGTTGGCCTCTCGGCGTGCTCGGTTTGGCTGCTGAAGCACAGCCGATGTTTGGGAAATTCAGATATCGACAACTGGATCAAAGATGCCAAGAAATCCATGTCCGGGTTTTGGAAAGAGCATGTGGAGATGCCCGGTTGGCGATTAAGGCGCGACCGTCTTCAGTCAGCAGCGTTGTTTTGTGCGGCCGAGCGTCTAGATAAAAATGTCTACCGTCTGGCCTTTTTTTGTTTCACTTGAACGCTTAAGAGAGCGTCTGCGGTTAGTTTAGAGTATTCCATACACTGCTTGTGTGAGTGATTTTATAATACTCAGAAGATTTCCAATTTATTGCGAATCTGATAGAGAATCAGAGAGATTTTACAACTTGCATTATTTTATCTAATTACTACGTTCTCCCTAAGTCAAACCTTGAGGTATAGGGGAAGGCACATCTATCATACCTCTGCAGCAGGAAGGGCGGAAGAGTCGTGCCCTCGTCCTTAATGCATCATTGGCACTGCAGTTGCAATTCGTAAAAGGGTGGTCATGCGTTGGGAGAATGCTGTCCCAGTTGCCGTTGAACTCGTCCTTTTTCATTGTCTGGTTGATTTTCTCTGTTGTCCCAAGTCTTCAAAGTCGTATAAAAATATATGTTGATTTGATCGATTTACCACTTAGAAAACTCCGAATCATGCGGTGGCAAGTTGTCACGTATTTGTGTGACGGCTAAAAATAGCGGGTAACCCCCAAGTATCGTGTGAAGCGTCTGCCCATGATCTGCACTCACAACATGTAAGCGAAAGTAATGCTCTAAATTAACGTTACCTTATAGACCGACCATGTTTCATGTGTCTTGACTAGAGCTGGCTGTTTTGCGAAACTCCTGTTTGTTTACTTTCATCATGTTCCTTTGGAATCGAGAAGACACCATGCGTGTGGATGAGCCTTCTGAAGAGGAAATTGTGCGGGGCATCAAGGAGGTAGGTAGATCCACTCAAGCTAGGATTCGAAGCCAGGATGAGTGGATCTACCGTGCCAGGTCCTTTCCTATTCTTCTACTTATATAGTTGTTACTTTGTAGAATTAGAACTAGAACATGAGGCATGGTAATGGGGCATGTGTAGAGATTTATTCAGTTTCGGCAGCGAAAGCCATCAAGCAGTAAAGGGGGATTATGGGAATTGCATTTTGGCCTCCTCTAGCCCGCCCGGTGATGAATGAGGCAGTTGAGTGTGTAGATAGGCAGGCGGCCTTTTTCTTTGCTTAGGGCCCATTCTTTGCATTCGGATCTATAGGTGTGTCAACCGGCACCCTTCCGTCCAATTTCCTTCAATAGATCAAGGGAATACTTCCGTTGGGATAGATATATACCTCGCTTTTACCTTGCAACCTCAATACCCAGGACTTTATGTTACCCATATCTTTAGTTTCGAAGGTACGATGTTGAAAGAGCTTCAACTCAGAAATCCCAAGCAGGTCATTGCTATGACAATATCATCAAAATAAACCACCAAAGAAAAAAGCGTTTACCTGCTAAATTGATGCGCGAGTGATCTTAACTACACCGGTTAAGCCCAAATTCCATCACAGCAGCACTAAACCGTCCAACCTTCGCTCTGATACCAACTGACTGACGTAGCGTATAAGCGTAAACAAGGTTGGCACTAGATCCATGGAGGAAAGAATTCCACGTCTATCGTGAAAAGATGCTTTATTTCTTGTAAGTTAAAGGTAGTCTAGTCCCTCCCTTTGTGTTTTGAGTGAGAAAGCTCCCGCGTGCCCCTGAACTCTCGCTTTCGTTTTGTGAACATCATTCAAACCGCCACGCCAACAAAGCATAACTCTAACGATTCTTTCTATAAGATAAGAAATACCTTGAGAATACGCACCTCGATAAAGGATTCTTTTTCGTAGATAGTATGTCCTCCCTCGGCGCTCCATGAGAAGCAAAGAATGAAGCGGCGAGCCGTCGGAGCTGACTGAATTTGATCCAAACGCTATATGCTTAACACAAGTAAGTCGAACCTGGTGTTGGATTTTCTTTTTTACTCTATAAAAAGAAAGGGTTTTCTGGTTTTTCCTCAAAATGCAAATTTTCACACACAATTGTTGCTTGCCTGGCAGGCAGAATGTGCCGGGACAAGAACGACTTGACGGAAAGGCTGGGACCGAAAAGAAACATGAAAAAGAAAGGCAAGGGCTTTGGTCAGGATTTTAGTCTTCCCCGGGGCTGGCTTAAAAAAACCAGCAGTAGGAAAGCATCTCCATAAAGAAAGATGTAGAATCGTTAGAGCAACTTTGAACTCTTTTCCCGAAAGGAACTTTCTATTTCTTTTTAGTACGGACTTTGTTTGATCTGATTATTCTATTTCTTTCGGTTCCGCTCGCTCGTGCCACTTACGTTACACTCTGCTCTTGTTGCTCCCTGGCTCTTTTTGGCTCGTCTTTCTGCTCTTTTTGGCTCTACACATGCCTACGTGTAGAGCTCTAAAGTAGTTACGAGCTCATGCCTACGTTACTCGCTCGTGCCTACGTTACGAGCTCATTAGTAGTTACTCGCTCGTGCCTACGTTACTCGCTCGTTTCACTTCCGTTACACTCGCTGGGTAGCGAGTCTTTTTCGGCCTCTCCACTCCTCCTCCCATGCCTTTCTTAGTTGGACCAACCCGACGCGGCGATTTCCGACAAGTCTTTCTTCATAGAGCAAGAAGCGGAAAAAATGAAAGCTTTATTTCTTGAGATTGATGGATAACCAATTCATTTGCCAATATAGTTGGGATATTTTACCCAAGAAATGGGTACATAAAATGAAAATATCGGAACATGGAAATAGATTATATACCACTACTGACTACCTATTCCCGTTGTTGTGCTTTCTCAAATGGCATACCCCTACAAGGGTTCAAGTTTTGATCGATATTTGCGGAGTAGATTATCCCTCTAGAAAACGTAGATTTGAAGTTGTCTATAATTTACTGAGTACTCGGTATAACTCACGCATTCGTGTACAAACAAGTGCAGACGAAGTAACACGAATATCTTCGGTAGTCAGTCTATTTCCATCAGCCGGCTGGTGGGAGCGAGAAATATGGGATATGTTTGGTCTTTCTTTCATCAATCATCCGGATTTACGCCGTATATTAACAGATTATGGTTTCGAGGGTCATCCATTACGAAAAGACTTTCCTCTTAGTGGATATGTGGAAGTACGCTATGATGATCCAGAGAAACGTGTGGTTTCTGAACCCATTGAGATGACCCAAGAATTTCGCTATTTCGATTTTGCGAGTCCTTGGGAACAGCGTAGCGACGGATAATTAAGAATCCACATATATATATAAGAAGTCTAGTCCTGGGTGGGGACAATTAAATAGGAAATGCTATTTGCTTCTTAATACTAAAAATATTTTTTGAAATGCGAGAGTGTCCACGACATCATTTAATAAGGAAGAAGTTTTATCGAACGCTACGCCCACGTATGGAAGAAGTCAAGAAAAAGTCTTTCCGGGCACCCTTTTTTTATTTCGCTGGCGCATTGATAGCAGAAGAGTACGCGCGGCTAGCTCCGCCTGAAAACGCTTGCTTGCCCCCCACCTACCCCTACGTAAACTCTTGCCTACGCTTGCTGCTCGCTCAGTTTAAGTAGAAGGGAAGAAAATCAATAGGGTCACTCCTTTGAGGAAGATGACTCGCCTGGGTGGGGACTGTCGCGCTTCACTCTATGCTCGCAGGCTCCTTCATTCACTTGCTCGCTCCTTCACTCGCTGCTTCGCCAGAAGCGAGGCCTCTTCTCCTCCACTTAGCTAGAAGCAACGAAGGAGGCTGGGGAAGGGAAAGCCGACGATGGCAATGGGGGGTCGTATGTAGAAGCTTTGCCCCTTGCTTGACATAAATTGTTATGAACTTACTAAATGACCTTATTGATTCTCCCGGAACACTAGCTAATCTAATAAATAGGGAGCTCCATCTTCTTTTCTTCACTTCAGAACGAAGGGCACCTTCCTTCTTATTAAGGAACCCTCTCAGGGAGGGGGGCTTCCGCCCAGAAAGGAAGGAGGGGAGAGTGGCCGAGTGGTCAAAAGCGGCAGACTGTAAATCTGTTGAAGGTATTCTACGTAGGTTCGAATCCTGCCTCTCCCACTTGTTTGTTGTAGACTTCATAGAATAGAAAGTAGGCGGAAGCCGCCGGAGGGAGGGCCCACCGAGCGAAGCTCTTTCTTTTTTTCCGTGCTCATTCAATTGTATCGTATGCGTTTGAGATGAGAGAGGTTGTCGAAAAAAGATGATCTCTAGAGATTTCTTCCCCATCTATATCCAATTCCAACGAGACGAGAATATATAGGAGCGAGTCGCTTCCGGCGTCGGCTTGTAGTTTCTGCAGTCGGCACACGCGCCCGCCATCATGCCTCATGGGTTCGTTCGGGACGAGGCCAAGCGAGACATACGATAGACGAAGGAAGGGCCCTCAAACACAGAAAAGAAAATGCATTTTCTGTGAAAACGTTGCCGTCTTTCATTCAATGATCAATATCACCGATAGAGATCACAAGCCTCATAAGTTTGACCCACGCCTAGGAGCTAGCTACTTTCATTCATCAAGTTCTAGTACCAAAGCAGGTTATTCATTCGAAGGTAAGTCCGGTCCATCAATAGCACCTGGCGGACACAGGTCATACATTCCTCGATACATTACCACCACTCAGTGCCTTATCTTATCCTCTAGCTAATACACCAAGCGGGTACCATCATCGGTATGTACTGGTATCGATTTGACCCAGCCCTTGTTCTTTCATTTTGCTTCTCTGGGGTATGTGTTACTTCTGATTTTACATCTTTATGTTGTAATAACACTGCATGCTCCTCTTAACTCAACCTAACCCAGTTAGTTGCACGCATTGGTTGGTATTACTTCCAGATCTGTAATGGTACTAGGATTCACTATAGACCTGTTACATGCTATGGTATATTTGGATGGATTATTGTACTGACAATTGAAAGCTGACCTGAGTAAATGTTTTTAATAATTATCCTGAATGCAGGAGGTGCTTGGTGATCATATTGACCAGAAGGGTTCCATTGTTCTTCCTGAAAAACTGAGATTGGATTTCTCTCATGGTATAGATGGAGAAGTCATATTTTGATCTAATTTCACTATTACTGTACCCAACTTTATGTGTAGAAACTAGTACCTATGCACGAAGCTTGGTTTGAACCCGCTATGGTTTGGATATAATGGCATATTTAAGTGTTTTTAGAAAGTGAAAAAGAAGAACCACCAAAGGATCTGATTATTTCTTGTCAACATTTCATGTGTTGATGTTGATGCAATCACCTTGAAAGACTGAATCCATTAGTATATTCCGCTTCTCCTGAAGAGAATTTCAAACTGTCCTTCCAAAATAAAGTATTGATATGATAAAATAAAAGGAAAGCCGGTTTATCCTGAGGACCTGAAAAAGATTGAGTTGATTGTAAACAAACAGATAAAAGACGAGCTGGATGTGTATGCACAAGAAGTAAGCCTTGCTTCTGCAAAGCGTATAAATGGACTGAGGGCTGTATTTGGAGAAGTAAGCTTTCCTCTGCAGAGGGGGTTGAGAGCGACAACCACAACAAGGAAGCGCCGCTAGCAGCGGCAACAATTTGCGTATGCAACACAATTCAGTAATCCGCTTTTTATTTCGGTAGCGATGCAATAGTGAAGAAAGTGAGTGAATCATAGCTGCCCCTCGAAGGGCGGCAAACAGCTTGGAGCGGCAAGAAGCTCTTTTTTTTGAACCAAACCAAAAGGAGGATACAAAGATGTCTTGGCACACAAAGGAGCAGCTAAATAGCATGCAAGCAAGGAATGGTTTCAGGCTCAATATAATGATTTGTCTAGAACTACTAAAGTAGAAGTTGACAATCCCTTTCACGTGAATTTAAAGGAGTTTACTATTACTTCACGAATCAGACGCTATGCTATGGGTACTCCAGATTAAGGAAAAAGAGAAGCAATCCTCGATCCTAATACGGGAAAATGGATTGATACAAAACCATATCATATTGAAGCACTGTCAGGTGACCGGCTCCCGTTAAATTACTGTTGGATTCCTATGCTATTGAAATAGGAACTCAAGAGAAAACAGAGATTCAGTATCAAGATACTACACCTCTTCCTCAACATGAAGAAAATGGAACGGAAGATAGTGACCAGGAGCAGCCATAAAATGGCTATATATGTGGTATTTTTCGTCAGTATATGACTACTGGGCTTAGGAGATAAACGCCACCATTCCTATCCATTTCTAAAGTGATCCCGGTCCATTACTTGAATTTTAAGTAAACGAATTGAGGAAGAAGAAAGGTGTGCGCACCTTTTCGTCTCCAGAGGGAGGTGTTGGTGCTTTTTTCGAATAGTCTTGGTTAAGAGAGCTCGACCACTCTATCTATTCCATTTACCAACCACTCTATTTATGAAACATATGTTTCTGGCACTTCTATAAATAGGAACGTAGAAAGTTGCTTTAGGCGGCTCGTTCATTCCTGGGTCAAATAGCTAGCTTTGCCTGCGCTTGAAGGACTTATTTTCTTTTTCCTTCCTCGGGTCAAATCCGGTAATAAAAAATGGAAAGAAATTCTATGATTGAAACAAATACAAAACGTAACTTGATAATATGTTCCAAATTATCTATATGGTATAGTGCTATATTGGGGAGACCAAGACTAATAATCCAGCGAAACAATCCAGATAAACAATTTCTATTGGCAACTCCATAAAATTCTCCGATAGAAGACCAACTCAACTTTGAGATCCATCCAGTGAAAGACAAAATCCAGCCTGGTTGTAAATAGCAAGCGAAAGAAATACGAAGGGTGCCCGTTTCCAGAATTGACTCTCACTGATCAGATTGCAGTTTGACTCCACCGACTCTGAATTGCTCCCATTTCCATGAGGGGAAAGACGGATTTCCATATTCCTCTGCCACAGCGGTTTTCTTTTACTCTCATGCTCCTCGGTGAACCGGATCAACCACTTTGGCAGGGTTTACTTATACTTACTGGTTTTTTCTTATTCGTAACCATCAACGACTTCACCACCTGGTCCTGAAGCGACTTTTTACTATGCCTTAGCCCTCGCTACCCACTACTGCCCATGTTGCCTGCCAACGACAACTGGTACTTTCGGGCCATCAACAGAGATGCCTTTTACTCTTCCTCCAGTTCTCTTTGTATCAGTATAGCTCTCCTAAAAAGACAGTGTTTTGCTTGCTGGCACACCAATTGAAGTAACTTCACTTCTCAGCTATTCTCCTATTTTGGTAAAAGGTTTAAAGTACTGCTTTTCTTTCCGAAAAACACCAATTAGCTTTGGCACCAGACAGATTTCTATGAGGTTTACTGCTTTTTCTGTCTCTTCCTAATTCCAATTTCCAACTAGCTTTCCGGTGAACAGTTTCGCTATTTATTCCTCCATCTTGATTTGCTCGGCCAACTAGCTTACCTGATTACGGAACTGATCAGTCTCGGTTGTGATCTTAATGAACAACGTTTTATGACCTAGAAAGCGATAAAGGTTCCAACGGAAATGCAGACACCAACAAGCAATTTCAATTTGTATGCTTTGCCAACCGGTGGAAGAGAAGAAGATTTTTCCCCGCTTAAGTACAGCTTGAAATTGAATCCAAATCAGAACCGGTGTTAGCTTACTTGGTTTTTCCAGCAACTGGCAAAAAATCTCTAGAAAGTAAGTCAGTCAGTACAGCTTTTGAATTAAGCGAGCCTATAAAAGCTAAGTAATAGATGTAGCTAGCCATAGACAGAAAACGAGTTATATTCTTATTAGTAGCAGACGACGACTTTGAAAGCTCAAATGCATACTTCTTTCAGTCACAGCTTTATCAGAAGAGCTTTTTCTCATCTCACAGGGAGGTGTATTAACACCAGTAAGTTCATTAAGTAAACAGTAATAGGCAAGTAGTAGGTTCAGTCTGTTTTCAAGTGGAATTAGTAGATGTAAGCTCAAAAGCAGTAGTAGTTGTATTCCTTACGCGAGCAATAATGCCATTGAGGTTAAGGAAATCAAGTAGGACATGCGACTAACAGCTATCTATCTTCGACCTCACCGTCACATATGAACCGTTCTAGCACATTTGCATTCATTCAACAGTGCTGGTGATAAAAATTGATCATATTTCTCGACAAAGTCTGATTGAGGCAGCGGAAGCCATCTTCCTTCTTCATGCACTCACTAATTAGAATGGCAGCTTTATTGCTTGGCCTTACTTCACTGCAAAATCTACTTGACTACTTTGACTACTAGAGCGCCGTGCTGAACTTCTTAACGATTGATTGCCGAGATATTTCTTTTCTACTTTACTCAACTTAAAAAACTTCTATTTTATGAATTGGCTTAACCAAACTCTTTTCTAAGCAAAAGTTGTTCAAGGTTTTGGCTTTTTAGCAAGTTGCCTTAAGTCAAGCAGGAGCAAAGAAAGTCAAAGTCATACGCATGCTTATAACGACGCATGCTTTTCAAGTTACCCATAATAATTAACAACAAAATAACTAAATACTACTTTGACTCTTAGATTGACTTCTAGCTATCCTCTCTTGCCCTGGTGCCCTATGTCATAAAATTCCTCAATGTATCAAAAGCATCTACACAGGTACTACACTTTGCTTGGCTAAGGCTAAGCGCCGGATGGGTCTGTCGTGAAAGAATAGACGATTCCTTAAGCCCTTCTTTTTACTTAATCTTCCTGCTCTCTTTTATAAATTGAAAAACATTAATAAATTGCGTGTATCCGATCGTTGAAGTTCTTTAAACATTAACCGTCAGGCTTGCGCGCATCGGCTGCTCCTCTAAGTCTTCGTTCATCGCTTAAGAAAATCTTGGATTCTACGAATTGTCACTGTAGCACTATTAGGGTTTTGGGTTCCCACCCGGTGGTCATTCTTCTTCTCATTTCAACATTGTGCTGCTATTAAGAATTAATGAATTTCAAAGTGAGATTGGAAGTCAGAGAAGTTTAGATATTGTCCTTGTACCCGCGGGAAAGACATGGTAAGTTTACAGACGTTTATTTACGAGACAGATTCCGCTTAGCATTTACTACTCTCCTCTCTTCTAGCTCAAATACGACCTCATAGGCAGGCATATCTTGCTTTTATGCTACCCGGCACCACGTTCTAGCCATTGCTTTATACTATATATCTGTCTATCTGTTCATGCTTGCCCATTCTTTTTCTATTATCGGTGGCAAAGCCCATGCATATATACGACTGCCTGTACCGGAACTCATCTAATTCTAGTCCATTCATACCACATAAACCTAGGGCTTGAAAAACTAGACTTTCACCGCCAACACCAACATAATAATTGAAAGCGTCCCAAGGAGGAAAGCAAAGAACTTGTTAGCATTACCTATTTATATAAAACCAAGCTACGCCCTCCATCATACCCAACCAACAATGGGCTATCAAGGGAACAGCATGCAATTTAAGGAACCATAGAATTTCAGCAGAATTGAAAATAGGCAAGGCTATTAAGCAGTAGGAAGGATGAGGAGGGGGCCCACCAAACAATCTCGTTTATCTTTTTATTTAAATAATTGTGTATTTCTGGTGTTTTGGAATGGATTATGTGGGCCAGAGTGAGTGAGAGGGTCATTGAAGGAAACTTAAGAACCAGAGGAGATAGTTTAAGACTTTACATCACTATAGATAAAGCGCTTTACAAGTGTTGTGGAATTAGCACATGAAACTTCCTAACGTGAGGCTCACTGTCTGTCATTCCTCTTTCTCTTTCCCTCCTTCTCAGGTGCATATAACCAGAAATAGGTTGAAGTAGAGCTGACAAGGCTCGGTATAACTTAACATAGAATAAAGTGCATTCATTGTGATGCGGGCTCCTTGCAAATAAGCATATCTTGACATTTCTTTTCCCTCTCTTCCTTCCTGCGCGCGCCATCTGAGGTAACTTTTGCCGGTGGTCAATGCTTCAAGTCGAGGTGATTGTACCAGTAGTAGTATAAAACAGGATCAGAGTAAAGAGGGTTACGAGTGCCTGTTGTGGCATATGAGGTTGTGGCTGAACTAGCTGCCAGTGCGGGATGTAGCGAGCTTATGGAATTGCACTTCTCCTCAATCACTGATCCGTATTATTAGAAAGAGAGAATGCAGTTTGATGCTTGCTTTGCGATTACTGCCTTTTACTAAGGAAACTGTGTATTGCTCTGTCTCGGTACTGTGCACACTCCTGTTCTTGCTCTGGTGGATATTCTTCTTTACAATTGCTTTCTTCCTCACTTACGATCAGTGCAACCTTGACTATTTATTGCTTTGACTGATCTTTTCCTTGCTTTTGCTTGACCCTATACTTGCCTAGCTATTCCACCTATTCTTTCTGCTTCTTTGGTCACCATAGGCGTGGGAATGCTATCGCCGCTGCCTCCAACCGGGACCAGCCGTTAATGAGACTACCCTATTCAGGTACCATAGGAGATGCAGGTAGGCGGGCTGTCTCAGACTGGTAAAGACCTCCGAGCTTTATGGCTATGTATGAAGGAAGTATTACAATGCCAGCTTTCATTGCTTTGGGTGGCCCTTCGTTGGATCCTGCAGAGTACCTATTTCTTCCATGTGCTTATTGAGCTTAGCCCTGTACTTGCATACCGCCGCTATCACTCCGTTGCTTGTTGCCTTCCTCTGCCACACCTTCCTTTACCTTAGCTAAGCTAGCTTCCCTTGCCTTTATCTCTATTTCTACTACTTGTCCGTGTCCCTAGTGACAAGGCACTTACCCAATAGTCTTGTCCCTAGTGATAGGAGAGTTACTAGCCACTGCCCTTCTTGCCCTACCTTGCCTATACCATACCTATACCATACCTTCTTTTGCTTGCATTGTATATGAGTTTTCTCGAGTGGATGAAAGCACAGATAAAGCACATTGAAAATTGACATAAATTGAGACCAAGAATGGCAATTCCCGAGGGAAAACAGAAAGTACGGGGGTGTGTTAAGTTTTGAGCTTTTCTTTTGTGCTTCATACTAATACTCTAACAAAGGAGCACATCCATTGTTGTCCATTTGCTTTGCCACTGTTGGTACTATTGGTTTCTTGGCTTGGTCGAAAGCAATGGGCTAGCCATGGGCCAGCTTTCCGTTGAACTTACGTGGAACTGAACTCTGCTCTTGGGAAGTATAAGCTGCTCGTTTCACTGTAGAGCGAGTTGAACGACAGTGAGACGAGCCAAGAAACACTCTGCTGTATAAGCTGCCTCCTTCTCTTTAGGGAGATCTTCCAGGTAATGGGTTGGCAAAGTATGCATGAACAGATAACCTTAATATGGTATAGTAGGAATAAGTATAGAAGCAAGCATGGGCCTTGTGTATGTGATATGCATTCGAAGTAGGTCAGTCACGTCAAGCGAAGCAAGTACCGGCAATCAGGCGGAGCTCAACTTTCCTTTACGAAGTAGAAGTTGTGCACAGTGATGTCCTCTGACACCATCAATAGAGTTCCCTATTTTCTGCTATCTTCCTGGTACTTGTGTTGCAGCATAAGCTAGGGAAAGGACAATAGCTCTTTGAGGTTCATCAAATGTGTCTGTTGGAGTATTCTGTAGGAGATACCCAGTAGGATTATGACTGCACAAGCTCCACTTGTTCCTGGTATTACTTACGCTTGCATTCGCTTTATCTCTATTCCTTTTTTGCTCCTTTCACAACCGTTGCACTTCTTTCACATCACTCTCCTATCTCAAATCATTGCCGCAGACAAAGAGAGAGTCACCTACTTAACTTTGCTTGGTCGCTTCTCCTGAGGGCACTATTTGCTTTTTCTCGATCAGTCAAAAGAGAAGATCTAAGTTCGTTCTCTACGCTTGGCACTCTTTCCCATCTTCCCTCTTGCTTGTATGAGTGTTTCCTCATTCGTGCATTCCTTCTAGCTTGTCACCGGCAGAATATAAGGTTGCTAGTGGGTTAACTTGATCTGGTTGGTTACTCACCTTTCAGGTACAAACTCCAGCAAACCTACTTCAGGGCCTAGTATAGCTGCGCTTTCTTTTCTTCTCTTCCACGAGCTCCTACTCCTCCGAACAACCTCAGGTAAGCAAGGGCTGTGAAGCTAACAGCCAGATAAACATGCCCATAGGTAACTCAGGCACTTAGATGGAAGGCAAAGTGAGTGGCTTAGCAAGCTGAGGAGGAGAATAGGTATGGCAAATAAAGCACTATTTGGGGCAGAGGGTACTTACGACTGAGGTTTCTTTCCACTTCTACTACTTTGAGAAATATGATACCACCACAGGAAGTGAGGAATCGAGATCTTCAACTCAACACTCGACTTATTATCCTTCGCTCTTTGCCTTGCATATATGAATATTTCGCGATTCTTTGAAGCTTCTTCCTGCGAGTCTAAGTAGTCTAGCGGAAAGTTTATGTCCGGGGTCAGGAGATATTGATCATACATCAGTTGGAGAACATAATATGGAATCTAGAAAGGGGGAATTTCTTGCTTATATGAAACAAGATATTCGCTTGCTGGGAGGAATCATGCTTAAAGCTAAATCTATTTACTTTCAAGTCTACAAAGTAGATCGAATAAGTAAGAAACCACTATCATCCCTAGCGCTTAGTATCTTTCGATAGAAGTTTTATGACTCGGAAAAACATCCTATTTGGATAGCTAAGGCAAATCTTGATACATTCATTCGTCGTCGGAGGGGGTCATGCCGATGTATATATACCTAGAGGCAAAGATCTCTATTATTACGACGTTCGTTATACCCATTCGTTATGAAGAATGACCCTCTGCCTCTTGGGAAACCTAAATGGAGAGAGATTTGAGTTGGTGAAAATCTATCTTATTTATATGGTTTTATTGAGGCTTATGTTTACTGTCCGAAATCCACCTCTGCTTCCCTAGAAACATCCAGAGCATAAAGTACTAGTTTTTCCTTCCAACTGGTCAATTTATAGGCGTGTACTAAAAAAGAGTGAAGAGCTCAAATATGCTCAATACATTGTCAGACCTCTAAGGGGATACCTTTCTTCAAAGGTGTTTGGCCTACGGTCAGTTACTGATTTCTATGAGAATGCGCCGCTAATAAATAAGGATTATCCTACATTTAGAAGATTCTTATGAACTCACTTTATGGGAGGTTTGGAATCAATCCTAACCTAAGAGTTCAATTACCGAGATATGCGATGAAGAAAGATATTTGGAATTTGTAGAATTGGATGATTTTACCTTTGGTAATTCTTTAGGAAATATTCGATTTCTATGTGCCTATCTGGTTAATACAATACAATCTGATGAATGGGAGATCCCCCGGCTGCAGTCCAAATATCCGCTCCCATTACTGCTTATGCTAGAATACATATGTACCCATTGAAGAGAGGATTGTTATTACACTTATACAGACTCAGTTGTTCTCAAACATCCACTTCCACCTCGGGAAGTTTCAAAAAGAACATGATGTGATTCAAGGTATCTTCATGGCTGCAAAATGCTACTGGATAGAAACAAGCAAAGAGAAAGAGATCTTGGTTCACAAAGGAGGTGCTAAAAGCCGCGTAACCAAAGATTGGTTTATGAAGCAATATTATGATTTCTAGATCCAAAATGATATATCGGCTACTTCTTCCTGTGTCCGCTCAGGGTTCAAGCTGCGTGCCCGTGCCTGAGTGGAGTGCTGGAATTTACTGCCGCGGGGATTGAATGCTTTCTTTTTTTTATTTCCTCCGCTCCGGGAACCAATAACTACAGTTCTTTCTTTCTGTGCGTTCCATATCTCTTTTATCCTTGTTTCGACTCATAATATCATATAGAGAGCTTTATAGGTAGTCAATAGCAAGCTGTCGATTCCGCTCGGTCAATTCCTTGTTGACATGGCTTTTGGTGTTATATTCTAGTGGAACAAATGGAAAAAGCCGCGAGTAAGCAATTCCTATGTTCAGTCCATAGAAGTCTATTGTAGCTCAGCAACTTGGCGCCAAGCTTCGACCTTTGTTCTATGGTTTGAGCTTAGATATCCAATTCATGGAGGAACTGATTGATTCTCGTAAGTAACGTAGCTACTGCCCTGAAATTCTTGATTTCTATCTTTTTCGATGTTGAAATAGAAAAGAATGCATGGAAATAGGCCCAGTCTATGTCTCTAACTAAAATGTTAGCTATTTTCCCACTGCTTAGAACTCACAACAACACTTGGCCAAAAAAGCCTGACTCCTTTGCATGTACTCCATTAAAGCTGTACTCCCAGCCAGCTCACTCAGATTGTCAGAAGGGAATTCCATTACCTATCGGGGAAGCTTTGACGATGCATCAGTCTCTCATCCTGGGCAGGGCTTTCCTTGGAAACCTCAATCGACCCAGGCTCCTTACTTAACTTACTTCTTCTTCCACTGCCGCTATGAGATAAGCAAGAACTTTTGCCTTGTCGTCAGTAACAAGAAAAGGCACGACCATCAGACCGGACCCTTTATTTTGACACAGGCATAAATAAGAGCCACCCACGCTGAATCGAGTAGACCCGGGGGAAGGATTGGTATAGATATAAGAAAAAGGAGCCAGTCCCACGTGAAAGTTTTATCTTGAAGGAAGGGGCGGCATACATAAGAAAGAGGTAAATTAGAAAAGAAGATAAGAAAGAAGAACCAACCTGGCTGGGGAATGAAAAAGCATCTATCAAATAGAGTGTTGAATTCCATTATTAGAAGTGACAGGAGCTGTAAGAAAGAGCATGGAGTAGAAGTTGCAGTAAAGGAGGTGTGTGCAAGGCCGGCCTTTCTTTTACCATTTCCATTTCGTTCGGTAGGTGTGTGTCAAAGTCAATTACTTTTTTCAGACTCTTTGTTTGTGCCTTTAGATGTGGAAGCATGAGCCCGCCCCTATGAAATGCCATAGGTCAGTAGAATCGGAGGTGCCAAGTGGAGCGCTATGTTGAGGCGGGAAGGAGACCATGTCAAGACCATTATGTAGTGTGCCTTCCATGTATGTAGCAGGGTCTGTCTGAATGAAGGGTGGGTCGATCGATGCTTACCAAGAGGAAGGAGTGAATTGCTGCTTGCTGGCTGCCCCTGATCTGATTTTCGAGCGAAGAGAAGAGAGATTTCCCCGCACGCAAGTAGGACGGACTTCTCACCTTCATTCGAGCCAATGCATAAAGAAAAAAAAGCCCCTAAGAGCAAAAAGAAATGACTATTGAGTGAGTGAGGTAAGCATCTTGACTAGAAATACCGTAGGTAGTATAAAAAGCAATTCCATCTTTCGAGCATTACTGATTGATAACACCAGACTAGAAAATCCAGGTAGGTTAGCGGAATCAGAATAAAGAAACTCAGGGGAAATTCTACAATCTTACTATTTCTCCTAACTTATCAAGCTCGCTCTTCCCCTAAATAAGACTATCTAAAGAAACTTGACCTACTCACAAGCAAGCAAGGTGGTGATTGGGTAAGCAAGCAGCCTCAAAAGCATAAAGAAATTCTCTAGGTCAGTCAGGTTCAGTCAACTTCTACACTCAGCAGACAAGGAATACTTAATTTACGACCTCCGCCCAGAAGGTATTTCTATGAGGTGAAAGGTTTCTTCGTTCACTACTTTTTTCATCATTACTTACTTAAAATCTTACTACCAATTGTATGTAGCGGCATGACTAAGTGTTACTTACAAAGGAGCTAGCCCGAAATGACTCAAAGTTCCTTCCAGACGTATTTATTTTCAAGAAAGAACTAGTATAAAGAAAGAACTAATTGAAGAAGAGTAACTAAAGTAAGTGGCTGGCTCCCGAGAGAAGAAAATAGGCAAACCGTAGAGAAGAAGGCAGTGCCAACAAATCATGCAGGTTATCCTTCGGAAGCGGAGATATTTATGACTGCGAAGGGCCAGAGTCAAGCCTTTGATAGCAAGTCCCTACCTCATATTCCTCGATTCTGGGCTTTCAAAGGATCCAGGTAGTCGTAGAAAGATTCTCCAATTAATACATGTTGGTGATAGATCTTAATTGTAGTTCAGACGGCTTCACTTACTTGGTTGGACGGCCGCATTTCTCAGAGAAAAATACATACAATTCTTTCTATCTACCTACGATGATAGCTTCCATTCATAGGCTTGCTAGCTGGAATGCTTGCTCATACATAAATAGATGGAGTTCTTCCATTTCATTGTCTGCGATTTCTTAAGTCAGGCCGTGGCCTTACTGCCTCTTTGCACACAAGCAAGCAAGCGCTGCACCTCCCTACTGTCTAATACCACCCCCTAATAATGTATAATACATTACCTACTGATTGATTGAGTAGCCTACCTACCGCAAGCGCACCTCGCAACTGGCCTACCGTAAACTTACTGAGTTAGTGTGGAAACTGTTGCCGTCCTACTTCCCGCTACTGAAATACGTGAGTGCTTTTTCTTGACATATTCTCGTAACTAGTGTATGTTACGTGCGTGCTTACGTCGTAGATAGTTTCGTAGCTCGATTGCTCATATCATTCTGCATGCTGCATAGCCAATAGGAAGCCAGCCTCTTTCATTTAGTTCAGTAGTTCATACAGCGGTGGGCCCAATGAACTCTTCAATAGTGCTCCGCGGAGCCGAAGAGTCGGTAACCTTTTCTCGCTGATACTAAATACTATCGTTAGGGGACCTATCTATTTGCTTAACACATGCGAACGAATGGTTATGACAATCGGTCCGTCCGGCTTGCTTGACTACTACGTGCAGTTGCTTGCCTACTTTTTTTGTTCCATTTAGTTAGTCTAAATAAGTAAGTCCGTCCAACGAGGTTCAACGAATACTTCCTTGCGGGCTTCTTGAATCTCATATAAAGCCAGCCAGGTATTCATGATAGTGGGGCTATTCCCGGAAATTAAAGAGAAAAGAAGAGGCACGGGCTCTGTTCGATTCTAGGAATTCGAGTTTTTTCAATTCCAAAGTAAAGAAAGAAGAACACAGGAAATGGGATTTGAGTTTCAATTCAATACATCTAGTCATCACTAGCCCCGGGCATCAACTAAAGAAAAGACCCCAACTTCAACTGCACTATTAGGCTAGGCCCTGAAATTCAAGGCAATTAGGCAATGCCTCAAAAATCATACCGCAAGACGAAGGACACCCTTACTAGAATAGAAAGCACTCCCGGGAACACTGGGAATTCTTCCATCCCCGTTCTCTTCCTTGAGTAATTCCAGATGTTCAATCCAGGTAATTAAGCCAATTCTCTCAGTCTGGTAAGAGAGGCCCTCCTCGGAATGAGTGTAGCAATTGAGGAAGTCAATTCACTCAGTCCAGTCAATTAACTCTGAAAAGTAAATACGTTAAATGCCAGGGAATTCCAAGTCATACCCAGTCGAGTCCACTCACTTTAAACTAATGGGAAAGAAATCTTTTCTCGGAATGAGTGAGCAACCGAGCAAAAGTTCAATGTTTTCAGAGTTGGACAACTCCATGCTAAACAAAGGCCAAGCCCGTAGGGGGTATCTCAGTCAAATATGTATCCGTCAGGCCGGAAACAAAGAAATTCCTCCCATTACAAAGGAAATGAAAAAGCAAGGCAGAATCTATTCGGTAATTCGACTAGAAATTCGTATCTATTCGAGTAGGAAAATCAATACAAAGAAATTACACCTCGTGCAAATCCACCCTCTCCCCAATCATAGAGTCAATAGTACCACACCCCATCCAATGGAGTACACGAATCAATCCCAATATTTACTTAGCAAGTTCGAGTTAAGCTAATAGCATTGGATAGCTCGGGTTACAGAATACACTAAAAAGCGAGTCAATTAACATCCTCACCCAGCACCCAAGGAAATCTCTCCTTTCTTCTCTCCTAGAATCAATGAAAAAGGAGGGCACCCACGAGCAAGTCAACAAGTACGGATTTATAGACTGGCATCCACGAATAAAGGTTGATCTTCCCCAATTTTCACATACCAATACGACGTATTCGCGATGATGAGTTTCGTCAGTAGTGTGAACCAGGACTCAAAACTGGCACCTGCGAAGGACCTATGCAGAGATAGAGGTTCTTCCTCTCGGACCTGACCAACCCAAAAGAAAAAGAGCATCCGCGTGGTGGGTAGAAGAGTTTGAGTCAGTGGCTTATCTCAACCAAACTAAAAACTTCTTCTGGCTATAGCACCAGCTCATTCCCTGACTGCCTTTCCTCTCTAAGAACATTCTCTTCTTCTTCGACAAAATCCCTCCCAAACCTGACACTCGCCCCTCCACGACAAATTGCTTGCCCGAAAGGAATGAAAATTGCTTCATTTTTCATGAATAATCCTCCCATGTTGCCTCTAATTCATCCAGATTGGACCATTTAATCAGTACCTGAGCCAAAGCTTTCTTCCTCCTCTTAATTATGCGTCGATCAAGCATCTTCTCCGGCATCACTTTGAATTGACTTCCTGGACCCAACATCGGCAATGCCGGGGCAATCACCTTCCCTTTACCGGTTCTTCTCTTAAGTTGCGACACGTGGAAGACCGGGTGGATCAATGAACCTTCCTTTCTTCGTCCGCTACTGCTCCTATCTTTTCTGTAATCTAAAAGGGGCCATAGTATGGCGAACTCAACTGCTCATTTCCTCTGGCAGCCACTGCTGCCTATAAGGCTGTAGTCAGAGGTCAAGCCAAAAACCAATCTTTCATTTTCCTCCGCAAACCTATGAATTTTCTCTTGTGCCTTGATTAGCTGCTCTCTTAACTGCCTCATTGTACAGTTTCTCTCCTTTAGCAGCTTATCCACAGACTTTACCTTACTGCTTGACACTGATCCCATGGGCAATTGAGGGGGGAAGGAACGTATCTACCGTTAGTTAGGCGATTGAGCGACCTGGATTTCGCATTTCTTTCCACCTGTCAAGTAAAGTGAACTCAGTGACTCAGTAAGAGACCGTATCGCTTCCTTCAAGATACATCATTGGCCGGCGAACGACGAGTACAGATTCATCAGTCTCATTTTGTTCTGATTTGATCTCTTTCCCAAGCTTGATTTCCTCATGGAACGGTAGGGAAAGGGAAGGTTTTTTGTTGATGATTTTGTTGTTTAGTCCTGGTAGATAAAAGAGGAATAAGGTGATATCGGGCAAGGGTGAAGTGTGAAAGGAAAAAGAAATAGGTGGTTACTGGATGGAGGTGTTGAGGTTTTTTTTTTCGTCGCCATGTTACGGTGGCAGATTAAGCTGAAAATCTCTTTGACTTACTGTTCAACAACTAGGCTCACAATTCGTAGGCCCAGAAAAATAGGCGCAGAGTCTGCTATGTTTCGACTTTGAATTGCACCAAGCACTCAGCACATACTACTTGAGAAAACAGTGAGAAAATTAAAATAGCCAAATTAATGGAAGAAAAATGCATAAATCTGCTCTTTGTAGGAAAGGCGGAGCCAGAACACAAATTATACAGTGAAACCATAATACATAATTTTTCATGAGCCACATATCCTGGTTGCACAGACTAATTGAAACTAAACCAAGTTTGAATCATTAATTTTTTAGAAATATATATCACTGTGCGCTTGTGGTAAAAAACGCCCAAGCTACCACTATATTATAACAATTCGAATTAGGCCACTGCTGCTGGCTAACAAGAGTAGCTGTAGCATTTGAAGTAAGATGTGCAAAACAGTTGAAAAAGATGCATTCTCCTCTTTCTCGAGACAAATTTGCCAAGAAAATTCTATTCAGCCAAAGATCAACAACACAATCACCTAGCTCTCACCACATTATTACTCAAGAGGTGATTGTGCCACATTACAGACCGATCTGGCCTGAACAAGGTACATACCCAAGTCAAAAAAAGAATTAAGAAAAGACCGAAAAAACAACAACCTCTGCATGCTTGACAATTTAGTCACACCCCATATAATATTACTGCCTTCCCCATCACCGTGGTTTCTTATTCTTGCTTTCATCTGCAAGTGGATCTGCCGAAACTTCTCTCGGGGCCTTTTTCTCGCTATCTTCATCTCCTTTCTGAAGACTCCTTTAACCTCTTTTCTGCATCTTATCCATTGCCTCGAGTATCCTTTCAGAGAACCACTTTTTCTCTTCTTCTATATTGTCTGCCAGAAGCCCCTCCTCCATATCATGATCTCCACTCCCTCGCGGTACATACACTGTTAGTAGAACCAGCTCGGTTGGTGATCCTTCTTTCTTCATCTTGACCATTGGCACAGTTTATTGACCTCGTGATGTGCTGATCGTGCTCTTTTCATGCAATTTCATGGTCTGGTAGATTTCTTCTTATTCACGAGATTGTGATTTGAACTGTAGTTTTTTATTTCGTTGTTGTTAAGGTAACTTGAACAATTGATTTTTGACTCGCTGTGCTTGATCCTTCGGAGGGAATCTTCCATACTAAAGCCTTCGGGCTCCGGCACACTTACCTTCCACTGCTGTGATCGAGAGAGACTTTTACCTTTTATTTCCTCTTTTTTAAAAAACGACTTATTTACAGTCAATTACTGAGCCCACTTCAGAGCATAGCACATAGTCGATCATATCCAATTCCTTTCTGTATGCTGACCTACCACCCACCATCTTACCTTATCAGTAGGGTATAAGGAAGCGGAGTGCAGCTGTTTAGAGCGCTCGCTCCTCTGTCCTCGCCAGGGGGAGTAATTTCTAAGTTAAGTGCAAAGAATAGTTTCAGAAGTAATTTGTCACCAACAACCATAGCAATTGGCAGTCCGAGCAAGATTAAAGCAGTAAGAAAGCGGCAGACGGGCTTTCTTTCAAAATAAATTTCCTACAGCACTCTGAATGTCTAATCTTATTAAGCATATAGTTGCGGCGTCAGAGACTCTTTTTTCCACGGCTAACCCGGCGGGAGGGAAACTGATGAATTAAAGAGAAAAAAGCCAAAAAAAATCAAACTATTCTTATCTTCCTCCACCTGGCTTATAGACTGACACGCTTGTTTGTTTACAGTACGAAGGAAGTGAGCTTCATACCTCAACTTGACAGTCGCTTCCTTTGGTCTCCGCCTTACACGAAAGGGGGAAAGGAGTTACATACTTTTTACGAGTATCATACTGTTGGTCTTGCTTTCTTCGCTTCTATCTTACTCTTCTTGATCCTCCCCGGGTTGGTAGTTGCTTTCACATCTAGTAGATAGGGATAAGCGATGTCATACTCTCTCTCTTTATTTGATTTTTTGGTCAGTTTCAAAGCTTTCCCAAGTAAGTGTTTGACAAAGAAAGTAAAGAGTATGATGCACAATTATGTATAGGGCTGTAGTACAATCGATGTGGTTACTTTCTGACCTTAGGGTAGTACGGTACTTCCTTATCAGTCACGGGTAAATCCCCGGCAGCAAGAATTGGAGTGATATAGTAGGCTCTTTTAACCTTTTTTTTTACCAAAAAATCAGGCACTCCGTCCACCTTGCATAGCTCAAAAGGGATGGATGACTCAACAAACTGACCTGATCATGAGCCGACTTGTTTCACCTCTTGCTCAATTCAGTTAAAAGATCATACATCAGATCACTGCACTTCAAAATAAGTAGTATTAAATTATTTTAAAAACACTCAGATTCAAAATAACGGTAAAGAATCATGCTTGAAACATCTCTACTGATAAGCAGGATACCTTCCCAGCGGCATTTTACTTTAAAAAAACGCCCTATTTTGAACTCCCAGCCAATATTTATTTGGGGATTTATTGACATCTAAAATAAACCCGTTTAAACCAAAGTTAAGTCCAGAAAAAATGACCAAGCTTCGCCCTTGAATTATTTGAAACAACCAAATTGCTTCTGTCAAAAATAGGAAACCACTAATTAAATATGCTTGGCTTGAGTTTAATTCAATTAAGGCATACATAGGAAAATAAATCATGGGTAAAATTAGTCAACACTTAACGAAACATATATCATTCTTTCGCAAGCACCCAACAGAATGTTGGGTGTTACTTGCAAATGTTTTAGATTATCTGGTGTGGCAAGAAAGCCGTAAACTTTTACCATAACTAAGTCCCATAAAAGAAGCATGAAATAATGTACCTGGGAAAATTACCAAAAATCAAAGTGCGCTTTGAGAAAGACGCTGATGGCATATTGAGTGTCTCGGCTAGCGGTAACAGGAAGTTTGAAAATAAAAGCCCTTTAGTTTATATTCAGAAGTCCAGAAAAGGAGGACACGTGTAGCCGTCGATGCAAGCTTACAAATTTATCACGGAAGAAGAGAAATGGTCAACAGACGGGGCAAAAGGTAACACAAGCAGCATAAGACAAAAGGATTATCCTCACTCCATTTGGTTTTGCCAAATTTCTAGGTCATCAAAGAATTGCCGACTTTAATATTCTAAGATCAAGTAAGATTGGTCACCTTCCTATCCCTAAAACCTATCATTCATTCCCAACAATCGCTATTCCCACTATTCCCGCTTCACCTATTGGATGGAGATGCATACGCCTACTCCTATTCTTTCCCTACGCCTATGAACTCTTTTTTTTATCCCTCTCACCCCCTATCAAACCTATTCGAACCACCCTTGTTTGAGAAAAAGGAAGGACAGCAAGAGTTCAACACGAACTTCTGATCGCTATCCAAAGGGAGGTATACTATCCTAAGACCCAGGTCAAGCAGAAAGAGTTCCATCATGGAGTGCCGAAGCTTAAAACTTACATAAAGAAGCAGAAAAAAGCCCTACGACTCACAGAATCCGCGAGTGAATGAACGAGCTTAGGAAGTATTCCCTTCTTCTTTATGGTCAAAGGAGGGGTATATATATAGTGCACAGTGCTCATCAGCTACATTACTTAGATGGAACCCCTTATCCTGGAGCTGGAACACGGAGGTCCTTCGAATTGACACCGTGAACTTTCCATGTTTGAAATCGAGTTAACCTTAACCACCTTGCAACTAACCAATCTTCTATACAGCTAAGAGCTACTTCCCGAGAGCAGAAGTTTCAAACAAAAGCCTCGAGGGTGGGCTTGCCGAAATTAGTGGCTCCCGTCCCGGGGCTACCGTCCGTCCTGCTAGTGCTTAAACCGCGTGACGCGAGAAACCGTTCAGACAATCTCTCATTCGAAGTCTTCGCTGTCGGGGTGGGGTATAAGGTCTGATCTTTTCTCTTCTTTCAGAAGCTAGGATTGGAAGAAATTCCACCAGTCAAAGGAGTTCAATTTAACCCGCTTAAACTAATATGGAAATGTTATCACTTTAAGCTCACTGACATCTTACTTTTGAAAGTTCTGACAAGGCGCGGAGCGTGCTCTTTCTTACACCGGGATTACTCCCTGAACTCAGAACGATACAGCAAACAACTATCAATATCGAACCACAAAAGTTATGACTTGATAAGCCGATGTGACAGACAAACAATGCAATAGCTTACTTATATCTATCAGCACTCATTTTTCTACCTATGAAATTCTTGGATCCAACCCGACACCAAAGAGAATTCAATGATCGAGCTGGAATCCTTCCGAGTCGATGGCTGGCTTTTTTACTATCGATTCAGTTGTTATGAAAATGAAAAAATGGAATAGCGAATTAAATCAAATAGAAGATACGAAAAGCAAGACTTAAATAAAAAGCTATCTTTTCAGTTCAACGTTTCGTTTTATCTATTCGAATGCGCGGCGCATATCATCAGATATAGTAGAATGGATAGTAGGCATCGATAGTTTACGACGGTGGCTTTCGGAGTTAAGGCTTCCTTTGCCAGTGTTCAGTCAATCGATCTCCTTATCGCCAAATACTTTATTGCTGTACGAAGTTTCGTTGCATTTGATCTTTATCTATGAGGTTGGGGCCTGGCCTTCTAGATCATACTTTCTTTCCGTTCTGGCCCTCTGATTGGTATGGGAATGTCGAGCTTAACACATAAGGGCTATGTGAATAGTGGGGGTTCCTATTTCAATCTCAGCATCCAAGACAACTGCTAGCTAATCAGGTCAAGGGGAATTCCTAAGCTTTTATATATTCTGTCCAAGCTATCGCCGTTCTAGAATGCTTTAATTCGTAACTTGCTTGTCTTGAGTCCGATGCTGCGAGTCATAAGTCAACATATCCAGCTCGACTATATAGAAAAAGGACAGCAGCATCTCCATCTTACTGATGGTGATGGGTATGATGTTTATCCGCTTCTGTCACAAAAGTATTTCAAAAGTTTCTCACTTTAACGCTTGCCCCTGCTCTAAAGAGCGGCATCTCCAAGCAAAAACTCATATATAGTGTCGTGTTTCGGGTTTCGAGTGCTTTCTTTTCCGTCTCGAAGTCCTTTTTCCTGCCAGGACCGAGCCACCTCACTTATCCTTTGAATTACTTAATTGCTCCGAATTGCCACCTTTCTGAAATGGATCCTATCAAATATTTCACCTTGTCTATGATCATCTTTATCTTAGGGATTTGGGGAATCCTACTTAATAGACGCAACATTCTGATTATATTGTTGTTCTTGGAAGTAATGTTTTTAGCTGTCCATTTGAACTTTTTGCTATTTTCGGTTTCTCTTATCGTCTCTTCTAATGAAGAATTTATAGTAGCTTTTTTTTTTATAGGATTTGGCCTTTGGGCATGGGCCCGGCTATCCCCTTTAAGCCAGAAATGCTTTCTCCTTGTAACTCATCTTTCCCCCAGAGCTTGGGGTTTCGTGGTTTGCTCTTTGTCTGTAATTTTCAGTTTCTTGCTTCATGGTTTTCTGGATATGGGCGCTTACGGGATGGAAAAAGATTTCCTTTACAACCCTTGCGAAGATGGGCCCTATTTCCGTCGTACTCGGGCCGACTTCATAGAAGTCGAAGAAGTGCCTACGAGCCCAGGAAAAGAGGCCCCTTCTACTTCGGCGGGGGTGGTTGATCCACATGCACATGTGGGCGACCTGCCTGCTCTGCCGCCGCAAGAGGTGATCGACTTGGACCTTGAGCAACCCTCCTCTTCGGAGGTAGTTGTTCAAGTCGAGGAGGGTTCCAGTTCCACCCTGCCCCAAAGGGGTTCACTTTCACCTAAAACAAAAGAAAATATACGAATTTTCAATGAATTTCGAGAGAATAAGTGGAAAAAAATGTTTGAAAGTGGGAGCTGCAAAAAAAAAACCCCGTAGGAAGTAAGGCTGAAGAGAAATAGCTGGACTTCGAGTGAAGTGAGATAATCTTTGGTTCGAGAGTAGAGGGCGTAGCCCATTGTAGATTCCAGCCGAGAAGACCAGGAAAAGAGAAGGCGCGCAGCGAATGTCATATATCTCAGGAGCTAGATTACTTCCCGATGAACAAGTCAGAATTGCCTCAACTAAAATACATGGAATTGGACCTAAAAAAGCCATTCAGCTTTGTTATCGATTAGGTATCAGTGGGAACACCAAGATAAATGAGTTAACTAAGTATCAGATCGACCAAATGGCCCAAATGATAAGTTACTCTCATGTGGTTCATTGGGAATTGAGGAGGGGAGAACGAGCAGACATCGAACGATTAATTTCTATTTCTCGTTATCGTGGAATTCGTCATAAAAAAGGATTGCCCTTACGCGGTCAACGAACTCATACTAATGCAAGGACTGCTCGCAAGCAAAGCAAATTCGGAAATAAAAACAGTCTATCTAGCTCAAAGTCAGTTAAATAGTTCAGGTGGTTAGGCAGACGCCCCATGGTTCGTGGTGTTGCAATGAATCCAGTGGATCATCCTCATGGAGGAGGTGAGGGGCGCACGAAAGGGGGTAGACCTTCGGTGTCACCTTGGGGTAAGCCCACCAAAGCAGGATTTCGGGCAAGGGGTGGTAAAAGGCAGAATTTCTTTTATGCCACGACGATCCATATGGAAGGGAAGTTTTGTTGATGCTTTCCTTTCACGAATGAAGAAGAAAGAAAGTCTGATGAGCAGGAAAATTTGGTCACGTAGATCTTCTATTTCGCCGGAATTCGTTGATTGCTCCGTACTCATTTACAATGGAAAAAGTCCTGTTCGTTGTCAGATTACTGAAGGAAAGGTTGGTCATAAATTTGGGGAGTTTGCTTCTACACGGAGACGACGAAGACCTTCTAAAACAAAGCGGAAATAGAAAATGCTTCGGGAGTCAGAACTAGTGATAGGGCATAGGGGGGGAAGGCCATAGGAAAGGGGGATGCCTACTTCAAATTGCTCGGAAATTCTCAGCTATATGGGTTACTTGGATGGTGAGCAAAAAGATTTGATACAGAAATTGGTCAACTTTCGCATGAAAGATGGTAAAAGAACGAGAGTTCGTGCTATTGTTTATAAGACTTTTCATCACCTAGCTCGAAATGAACTCGATGTAATCAAACTAATGGTTGAGGCCGTAGATAATATTAAGCCCATATGCGAAGTGATCAAAGTAGGAGTCGCTGGTACTGTTTATGATGTCCCTGGGATTGTAGCCCGGAATCGTCAACAAACCTTAGCTATTCGTTGGATCATGTTCGCAGCTGTCAAACGACGTATAAGCTACAGGATAAGCTTAGAGAAATGTTTATTTGCTGAGATACTGGATGCTTACAACAAGAAGGGAATTGCACATAAGAGAAGGGAGAATCTTCATGGACTGGCTTCCACCAATCGAAATTTCGCCCATTTCAGATGGTGGTAAAGACCAAATAAGGAGCACTTCCTCTTAGGCCAACCCCGGAGAGGGTCGGAGCCTCCTGCCCAGAGGAGGTGGCCGGTTCTACTTCGCGGGTGGTTGATCCACATGCACATGTGGGCAACCTGCCTGCTCTGCCTGAAGTAATAAACTTGGATCCTGAGCAACCCAGGTAGCACAAAATCCGGTAGAAAGGCCCAGTTACACCTTTACCCGAAGGGCTCCTCGAGCTCAACTCCGGGTCATATGGATAGGTGGCTCGACGAATGGCTCGCCCAGGACGACATAAAGAAGAAACCGCGTCATGAGTAAGGGGCTTCTTTTTGAGGGAGTCGCGGGGTCCAGCTGGGTGGGAGCAAAAGGGGCGGCAAGTTGGCTTGGGTGGGAGGGATTGAAAAACCTTACTACACAGGGAGGAAGGGCACTTTTCTTATTATTATGAATAAGTGCCCAACGAACATTTGTGCTTTCATACATAACATGCCTTAGCGCATACTGGGGGGTGGCGTACGGATCCCTGGGCGGAGCCGTATGACGCGAGAGTGTCACGTACGGTTCCTTTGAGAAGGGTGTGAGACCACCACCTATCAGGACCTACGAGTGGTCCACGGAGCAGCATCCTTACTCATCCGGTCTATGCACATTGCTCTTTTTAGGAGGTTGGCTGCCTATACTAGATTTTCCAATTTTCAATAGGATCCCGGGCTCGATCTGGTTTAGTATCAAGGTGATTCTTTTTCTTTTCTTATATATATGGGTCCGCGCAGCATTTCCACGATATCGTTATGATCAATTAATGGGACTTGGCTGGAAAGTGTTCTTGCCTCTCTCATTAGCTTGGGTGGTTGCCGTTTCTGGTGTTTTAATAACCTTTCGATGGCTGCCTTAATTTATGTGAGAGGAAGTTTATTTATAAGGGTGAGGGGCTACTCCCCGAAAATGCCCCGCCCCCTTCCTTTTTCTTTTTCGTTGGGGATTTCTTGCTCGTTCCGCGTCAATTCAATAACGCAGCCGGCCCCAGAATGCGCCAGGGCTACGGGCATAAGGACGAATATAGCTGCTCGCAACCCGCAAAGCGGCAATCTACGTCTATAATTGCTAAACTGAGGTCGTGTACAACAACCTTAACTGCACAAGCCTGGGCTGGGCCTACCCCCATCCCGAGAGGAGCCGTATGAGGCGGAAACTCCACGTACGGTTTTGAAGCCGAGCCTTTACAGCAATGGGGCTTAGGGACCGATATGATGATTGGTTTAGGTAGGGCGGCCGGCCTACTATGGGCACCAGTAGGGATTAGTGCGTGAGACCGCAATACAAAAACAGGCGCATGGGACTCACCCTTTACTAGGGAATGGTAAAGGGAAACATAGCATGTCACAAGAATTGGCGAGGGGTGGATTCCTCCCCCCGCAGCGAGAGGAACGCCGCGCGAGCCGGGCTTTGGAGATGAGGTTTTTTGGCGAAGCCGACGTCCTCCACCAAACCCTGCAACCGGACCGAGAAAGCACGTTGTCACACTCCCTGCCTTCCAAAGGTGCCTAAAGGACGGGCCAGACGCAGCAGAGCGACGACCCGGGAGCGGATTCCCCGCCAGCAGAGGGGAAGGATACGGCCATCTCCAGGCACATCACAACCTACAGGAAAGACCGGCGATACCCGGTAAGAAAACTCGATTGGGAGTCAGAGGATCCATAGTACCCGCAGCCTACCACACTTCTGATTCATCTTTTTTCAGGGAGGGGGTAAGGGATCTATTTTCTGCAAAGGTAAGCAATCTGCGGAGCAGATTTGACTCGACACAACCTAACGATACATCCAATGAGGGGGGTTAAATGAAGTGAAAAAGTGTCATAAAAAAGCAAGAAGGAGGATGGCGGTATAATATATAGTGCAATTATTATATTATGTTCAGCGCTTCTGAGGGCGTGGCCCACCTAGGGAGCCCCTATTCTCGGTATTAAAGTGCAAAGAATGAGAGAGAGCTTTTATTTCCGCCAGTAGGTGAATTTCTGTCGTATAAGCTTTGCCCCTCTCAAAACACGCAAACGTTTGATCCAAGCTCTGGCCGTAATTACTTCAAAGTTGGTTGGGAAAAACATAATAAGCTTTCCCATCCAAATTCTTTCTTTTTTCCATAAAAAAACTAGAGTTTTTCATTTGAATTATTTAGTTTGCAGGCTAGGAATGAATGGCATCTGGTGAATCACGAGACCTAACTAACAGTAGTTACAAAGAGAAGAAGGAAGGATCAGGTTGCGTTTGCCATCCAATCCAGTCAAGTGGCCCTTTCGTAGCCCACATTCCCTTATTGAAGAAGGAAGAAAGCCAGCTCAAAAAACAAGCAAGCCTCTCACAAACCTCTTCGCTACTATACCTCACAAACCTGTTTGAGTTCAACATATCTTTTGACTGACTTTTCCGACGTGACCTTCCCCAAACCCATCTGTGAAAGCCTCTAAAACGCTGAGTGACTATCATAAGTCGATTTCTTTGTAACAGCACAAAAATCTTGCTTGGCTCGCTTGACACACTCTATGAAAAGACTATTTGGTAATGATAAATTTATGGAAATATATGTCAAACGAAGTTAATCACAACTAGCCACAGGCAATGTTCATTTGTGAAGTGTTCACCTGTTCTACTCAACAAATACATGAGTTAATGCAAATTACTATCTTTTTTCAGAGTGCTGGGGCAACCATGCATCCGCCATTTGTTGAGCTCGGTACAAACAAGGAGAATAGTAATCCCGGGAACATTTCATTGTCTTCCATTCCACTCCCTCATTAATCACCCATGGGAAGAGGAGGTCCAACTTATTGGATTTGATACAGAAGCAGGAAAGTCAGACATTCTATGTATGGTGGCATTCATCACAGGTGTACTAGAAAAAGCGTTGAAAGGCAACGACAGACGAAGAACGATTCCCTGCGTTGACTCTCCCGACCCCGGTTCTCTATGTTTAGGGCCGAATCCGAAGGTTCAGCGCGCTCTTGCCTTCGGATGTCTTCATTAAATTAAGGATGCGGTCGCGGACCTCCTCAAACGTCAACGGATTCATGCTACCGATCACTTCCACAATGGTCGACCAACTCTTCGGTAGTGATGATAACAATATGGGGACCTTCATATCTCCATCAAGGTTGAACTTGAACGTCTCCAATTGAGTGGTTATGACTTGGAACGAATGAAAGTGCTCAGGCACCGATCCGCCCAGCGAGTAACGTAGGCACGAGCGAGTAACTACTAATGTTACGAGCCAAAAAGAGCAAAAAGAGCCCGCAAACCATTCTCCCTGCACCCCTCCAGTACATGGTGCCGATCCTATTCCTCCTGCCACCTCTACTTCAAAACATCCTGCCACTAGCCAATCTGTACATCCCATGACTACCCGAACTCGCGACAATACTCGCAAACCTCGCACATTCCCCAACCATGTTGCTTATTCCACAAGCCTTGAAACCGAACCTACCACATTTGCTCAAGCTAATACACATCCCGAGTGGCGACACGCAATGGCTCAAGAGATCGATGCACTCGCTCACAACCAAACATGGACGCTCGTTCCTCTTTCTCCAAATCAGAATGTCATTGGTTGTAAGTGGCAAAATCAAGCGCCGGGCCGATGGTTCCATTGAACGCTACAAAGCCCGACTAGTCGCAAAGGGCACATGAAGGAGTCGATTTTCTTGATTGATAAATTTAGCCCGGTAGTTCGACCTACCACAATCCGCGTTGTTCTTTCACTGGCGGTTTCTTCTCATTGGTCGATACAACAGCTTTATGTCCAAAACGCATTCTTACATGGTGACTTGGCCGAAACCGTTTACATGTCCCATCCCCACCCGCTTCTGTTAGCTAGCTCTTTCAAGATGCTAAATGCACTTCTCATCGTCTTCCATCTATTCCGTCAAACCTGAACACTTCGTTTGGTTATGCTCCTTTCGTTGTATAAGACTCCAACTGGTTCCATTCAGCCAGTTTTAAGCTAGAATTCTTAAACTTCAAAAGATCCTTCACCATCATCATGTTTAGTAGTAAGCTAGATTCATCCTCGGTGAATTTAGGATCCCTATTTTTCTTCTGCATATAAGACGCATCATATTCTTGGCTGTTCCTACTATTATTTCCTCCATTACTAGCCTCAGTTGTTGTTGCACCCGTAACTCTACCCCTTTCTTTCATCCTTCAACGCAATCAAGTCATGTACAATTTCAGTGGAAAACTTCTAAAAGAACACCAAAATTCATCAGAAATATGAAAAACTCTGAACCGCACAAAAACTAACATCTGTTTTGTTCAACAGATCTAACAGCTGGATAGACAGCATGATGCCCTGTGGCCAATGTAGTGCTAAAGGTCTGAACACTTAGCAAAAGGTTAGAGATCATTCCATTTTTTCGTCGTGCTACTGGATTAGATTAAGCTTTCAACGTGTTTTATTTTAAGGCTGGCTATAGTTCTTTCTGGCAAAGTTATCTCTGAGAGAGAGGCTTCTGGTTGAAATATGACGTCGTTAAACGTTTTCCTTTCTATGTCTTTCTCGACATTTTATGTCTCCTCCTTCCAGCAAGAAAAGGGATGCGCGTGCTAAGGGCTTTCGCGCTAGCGCTAGTGTGCTCAATCCGTTGCTTGTTGGGAGCATGGTTCTCATAGTTGATGCTTGGGGTAGGTTCCTTTTTGCAACGCTTGGTCTATTCTTTCTAAGCCTGGTCCATCCTCGTCTCTAGCTCCGACTGCATTGTGTGACTGGGAAGCGAGGTAGCGAGGTCGTGCTGCTTGGAGAGTAGCCCGTCAAAGAGTCTTTATCTTATAAAGCATATAAAGGCAAAGTGGTTTATGATTGAACGCATATTATAGAAAATAAATCCTATTTTTTTAGTCCACCAATCCGAAATTACTGATGCGCCGAAACTTTACCTTCTTGAGTAAAAGGTACTCCCTTTCTCTTGGCAATTACCGCTACAGAATAGTCATCCCTAGAAGAAGCAGCTGGTCTTTCTTAGTGTAAGTCTATCCGTTCTTGAGGAAGGCTGGACCATTGCATTTCTCCGAACAACACTTTTGAAAAGGATGGGAATAGAGCTGGTAAACAGTACCACGAGTAGCATGTTTCAAGCAAAAGTCAAAGGTTACGAGCCAAGGTGAATAAGATATGGTTCAGGGGTAACAAGTACACGTAGTGGTAGTAACAAGTGTGCAAGCTGGTCTTACCGCGTAGGTGAGGAAAGGAAGTCGAAAGCAATGGGCTAGCCAGTTGGAGAGAGAAGCCAAGTAAAGTAGTTACCTACAGCAGAAGAAGCTGTAGGAGTAGACGACAGGAGCCTATGTAGAGCTTTAGGAGTGATGGATGAATGGGCTGCTAACTCACCTTCCACTGGAATAGGCTTTTCTTGACCAAGAGCATATCTTTTGGGCTCCAGCCGTCGAAGACTTTGTTTCGTCCACATCAGATCGGTCAGTAGTAATAGTGGAAGACACTACTCTTTGAAGAATATCCATTGATAGTGTGTGTGGCTCGTTCCTGTTCTTCGCTGAAGGCCAAGGTGGGTTGGGAAAGAAAAAAAGCAGATTAGAAAGCATACTTAAGATAACTCGAGAAGGCCAAAGATGTTCGACTGGTGTGCCTACTTGTTTCCAGTGAGTGACTGAAAAGCTTCTGAATCAACACGGGCCGAGTTCTAGCTTTGGTCTTGAAAGAGGTCTAGCCAGTAGATAGAGGTCTTGATAGCATTCATTGCATAGAAAACATCGAAGCAGGAAGTTAACAAGAAGTTATTGGCCGATGCCCGGGGTGCTTCGTCCGATCTGCTTTTCCTTATTTTCTGTGTGTGGGAATGAATATATCTTCAGGTAGCAATTAAAGTGTCAGATTAGTTGTTTTCATATTTCACTTGACTCTGGTATTCCATATTGTAAACTAATGCACTAAAAAGCGAAAACAAAAAAAAGCATGAATCAAACAAAACAATGCAAAAGTCACGCCCCCATGCAATATTTTTATAGAATATATGTGGTATGGCCAAAAGATCTAGAAGTCCTTGTGGGGGAGAAGCAGGGAAAAAACCCTATAAAGGAAAGAAGCAGCGAGTGCGCAGGTGTCACAAATGGATTCGTTGGTTGAAGTGAAGTTAAAGGGTTTGCAGGTCAGTCTGATTCTAACCATAGTTTTAGCAGCTCTGGTGTAGTTGTTGACCTCTACGGATTTGGAACAGAAAGGGAAGTCCGGTTCAATCACTAGATTTCCAGTTACACGCAACAGAAAGGTCGAAACTTTCCAAGATGCTGGAAATGAAGTAGTAGGTGGTCATGTACCGGGTGGGTTACCGCCCTTTTCCTGACCCGAGAACATACATCAACTTTTCTGTTAGTAATGAAAGTTCTGTACCCAGCCAACCCAGGGAAAGGCCTCATTTTAGCTTTGGCAAATTCTTTTCTTTGAATGGGTTAGATGGGTTTGCTCCAATTGGTCATACCAACGTAGAAAGAGAGAATGAAGCGGTTCAGAGAAACCCGTTTCTGGTCCCACCCCTGCCTCATGGAGAGAGGCAAGTTTAAGATATAACCATAGAAAAGGTATTTAAGTTATTTCAACCTTTGCACCTGTACTTGAGTACTCTGGCTGGGGGAAAGATAACTGAAGAAAGAGGTGCTATTTCTACCAAAAGGCCAGTTGTTCGGTTTAGAATTGGGGTTTATATGAAATCTATGTCAAAGGTGCTGTCACTTAGAGATACTGGTTTGAAGGAGGATTAATGGACAGTGAAAGAAGAAGAAATGGATAGCAAGAAAAGGAGGGCTTAGATGATACTGAAGGAATCCATGGAGAAACCGAATGAGCTTGCACAATTGTGAGAGATAAAGAAAATGGATTTGTTAGGCACCAACGTTTCGAGTTTAGAGGTAGCTGTTGGGTATACTCTCGTTGTTTCGGGGAGATTTACATTTATTAGGAGAATTCTTTCCAGGATTTATGTGAATTTATTTAAAGTGTAAAAAGGATATATATGAATTTTCACGGGGCTAGGAGAGTAAAAAATGCAATGAAATTTGATGAAGTCACGAGTTAATCTTACCTTTTTTAGTATGGGCTATATACTAAAGTGCTTTTTCAATTTAGTTGCTTTGTCTTTTGTTTATCATGTGTCCATGGTTCTAAGTGGCATCCACTTGAATTTTGATATACGACCAAAGCAGTAGTCAAAACCCTTATTAAAATAAAAGGCAAGTTAAGAAAACCATTGCCAAATTTGGAGAATCTCATTGGTAGTAAATGCACAATTTTGGGGAGGAGAGAGAAAAAGAAATGAAGGGAGTGAGGGGGGAAACTCCAATAGAATTTATCCTTTCTGGAGGGTTGGATTTGATGATACTTGCTGCATTGTTAGATCAATGCCTCAGTAGAAGATGTAAATTGCCAAATATCTTCTAAGTTGATAATGCCAAAATGAAAAAATTGAATGAGAAGTATGTATTTATGTACCTTTTTGTTTTGGTTTTTACTAGACTGGATAGATTTGTTAAAATGTAAGCTTTTATGGGGAATCTGCTCCTGATAGGATATCTGCCAAGTCTGGTTTGAAGGGGCTCCAACCAATTTTCCCAACTAGAAGGTAAAATGCCAAATTTCCTTCATGAATCACACATATTAGTTTTTCTTCTTTCTGTTGAATTCTTCGCATTCCAAACTTGCACAAATAATAGATGGCGTCTTGAGATCGACACTTCCTTGTCAGACCTTAAATGTGAAACTGATCATGTCAAGTCATTAATACATCCTTCAAAGACCTACATGGTCTTTACTTTACTTTTTCTATCTGAAAGTACAAAAGCTTTATATAAATATACTATGAATTTATGGGATGTAATTTTTGAAACAGGATTGGAATATAGGCACAGCATTGTGGTTAGCTGCAGGACGTGATGGATATTTTGGACTTAGTGGTGAAATCTGTAGACTGTCAGAAAGCAGGTCCCGCTACAAGTATCAGTCGAAATCGAGAGTGCTTCTTAGGTTAAGGAGCTGATGAACAGTGTGCTGGTTATGGTCGATACCGTACAATCTGTAATCGTGGATTTTGGAGCAGAGAGGGGACCACTTTTCATAATTCAGTGAACTTAAACCCCCTCTTAAGATTACAACTATCACTACTTAATTGCAAATGTCAAGGGAAAGTTCCTTCTCATCATTTCAGGGAGACAGATGATCCTGGAATTCGGGATTGGAATTTGGATGTAGATGCACATTTCCAGTCTCAACTGCACAACAGAGTTTGTGGAAGTCTATATTAATAGAACAATTTAGAAAATACTTGAGAAAAAAGGATGCCAAATTGACCAGTAAGCACAAGAAGGAAACAATAGTCCAACTTTGCAACTCTTACTTTGGTGATCCGCTACAACTTCACATATAGTATGCTTAGCTCTTCAATTTGTTATTTGGATATTTTTATCTTTAATTAATCACTTTGTGCATTTGTCGTAATTTCATTTTTTTGTAAGGTGTTACATTTTTTCAAGAGTTTTGCATCAATCTCTGAACGAATCCCCTTTCTCCAAAGGTTGGAGTATGAAGAATACGAAAATCCGCAATGAAAGGATAAGCGATTTACCTGAAGTGCTTCTAATTCACGTCCGGCGCATTTCTGAAGACAAAAGAGGCCCGCCGTGCAAACATGTGTGTTATCACAACGATGGATAAACTTCTGGACCTTCGTACCAGCACTTTGTTTTTTCTAATTAATTTTCTTCCCGCCAGGAGTACGAAATAAAGTTCGAACCATTTGTTAGTGCTGCATTGCGAAACCGAGGCACCTCCTTTTTAGATAGTTTGAAACTCTTTTATAATAACATAGATGGTAAATCTGAGGCTATTACAGAGTGGATTCTTTACGCATTGAATTGCAAGCCTCGGGTGCTATATTTCAATGTCGACAAATATCAAGAGAGAGATTTACCTGAGTTGCTTTTCGACTGCAAATCGCTAGAGAAGATGATGCTGCGGCTTGAAGCCTTTCTTATTCTTATAAAGTATTGAAAACCTCCTTCTCTGAAAAAATTAGAACTTTCTGCTTGGATAATTGATGATTATGTCATGAATAAACTTATGTCGGGGTGCCCAGGAGCTTATTCTGAGCCGGTGTGATGTTGACACGCATATTATTTCTTCCAACCAGCTGAAGCATTTTTTCATAGATGATTTGATTTCTCGAAGAGAGATTCATATTTATATCCCAAGTCTCTCATCTTTGGTCATTCATTCTGGCAAGGGGCGTATTTTATTAAAAAACATGTCTTCTTCTTGTGAAGGCTCGCTTGGTCTTGTATTCTTACAATGCTAATATTGCTAATCAAGTGTACTAGATTCTGAATGGCCTTTCAAATGCCACAAATCTAGAGTTTTTTTTTGACGGGGCGCTAAGGTGATTTCTTTAACAATTTAAAAATCTAGTTTTTGGTGCAAAGGTATAGGGGATTCTCTCTATGATTAAGAGGGCTTTATCATGGTAAAGAGAGTCTCCTAACTCCCGATTTTGCTGAGTCCTTCCATCCAATCGGAAAAACGAACCTAAAAACTAGAATTGGAAGTGAAAGAATGACTGAAAGCAACTCTCTAATTCAAGAAGAACTTCTCTATTTAGAACTTTAGGTAGGGAAAGATCACGTGAACTCAATGGCGTGCGTAGGGTAACTAAAAAAGCACTAAAAGAAAGCAAGGGCATGCCTCACTCACTGAACACAATGCCCTACCTACCATCTCGATTCTCAACAAATTGGATGCTCACCACATATTTCGTATATTGGTGTATGCTCGCGAAACCTACTTCACTTCCACCCACCTCTGATTGCATTAGCCTGCTGATTGATCCCGGCAAGAAATGGTTTGAGGTTGACTGATGAAAAGCGGAGACGAAGGATTTACTGAGTCTTCACACGAACCAACAGTGTCGACTACCTCTGGATCCTTGAATCCCAGAGACATCATCACTTGAAAGCGCATCATCAATACTCTCACTAGCTTTAGTGATACCCTTATTTGCAATGAGATTACGAATAGCCCAGCAATCACTTTCTCACCCAAATTCTTATCTCTAGAGCCAACCTCGACTAAATAAAGAAGAATCCGATGTGCATTAAAGTCAAAACTCTCATACCTATTAATATCACGGAATACAGGGAGGGGGCATTGATACCCTTTGGTGTACATGGAACCGAAGAAATCCTTTACGCCAACGACCAAGAACATACTTGTAAGGTATTACATCAATACCTTTCTGACGAGAAACACATAAACCATGTCGACACACTATACCCCGAAAGTAAAATTGACGACACTCACAATGCTAATCACTAGTCTCGGAAATAGAATAATTCAAACCACTCCTCTTGTAGGTACCTCGTTCACTGTGAACTTATCAACACTCTCACTACTCTGACCAATAGACTGAAAAAAAACAACCCATAAGAAGTTTTCTCTCACGTTGGAATAGATCAAACATCCACAAGGTGTATTGTATGCACGGGCAAATTGCTTCTCATAAGAAAAGCCACAATACGAGGCATGCGGTCTGCACATAATCCTCTTGCTTCCCTTTTTCCCATTTTGCATGGAATGCACAATCGTACTTCTCTACAAAGCATTTTCAAGAGGTTCTAGAATTGACATATCCATCAAAGAAAGTGTTAATGCTTTCTGACCTCTGAGTAGTCGACATGCCTGCCCTAAAGTAGTCTTTTACATAAGCCGGGACCCACTTTTGCTGCATCCCAAATAAACTGAAAAACCACTCGCGATTCTTACCAATATAGAACTTTTCCAGCCTGTCCAACGAGCATAAATTTCATGTGTGCTTCGGGAATCATAGACAGTAACAGAAGCAACTTGTAGAATCTATCATAATTGAGAGGAAAAGAAGTGTTAGAGATCTTTCGATTTGGAGGCAAAGAATTCAGAATCCCCAAAAAAGGTTTAGCCAAGTTGTATCCCGCTGCCATGTCTTTCTTTTCTTTTTGAGCATTCGAACAGGTTCTACTATATTGCAAAGTGTACTGGGTTAAACAATGTTTCAAAAAACTGATTTCAAAGATGGTTTTGAGAAACTAGCACATTTATTACCTCATCACGTTCTTCACAGCCAGCCAACTTCTCCGGAAACTTCTTCCTAAAGTGCCCCCGTGACGTGTCACTGGGAAAAAGAGCAGAAAAAGCAGAAACCCAATCCAATAAAAATACTGAAAAAGAAGCAGCCTACCTACTGTTCTTTCACAAGGTGGAAATCGATCTCACGCATTACTCAACCAAGTCAGATCAAGAATGCTCTTATCATCGAGAAGGTTATATATATATAACATCAAAAAGGGGTATGCCCTAACTATATGCATGCCCCAAACTCTATAGAATAACCTTCTAAGGCAAAGAGAATGGAATCCCCCCTAAAAACAGTTCCTTGCCAGCGGATCTTAGTGCCCTTAAAGCGCCCCTTGCGGCTGTGGGTAAGAACAAACATCGTTCTAGCTGAAAGTTTCCCCGGGAGTAGTAATCGATTTTCAGGTTTTTTTCTTTCCTTCGATGCCGCCGGTGCATAGTCAATAATAGGTTCCCAGTCTTCCTCCAGGCGGTTCCTGCTCCCAGGTTCAAGTTGCAGGAGGTGCATAGGCGAGAGCATAGAAAGGACTAAAAAAGAGTCGTTCTCTTTTCTCCGAATCTCTCAAATGGATTATGGATGCCCTGTAATAGAGAAGAGACCAGTTGAATACTTTGCATAACCAGTAGTTCCCTTGGATCTGTGAGGGGCTGGCTTTTATTGCAATTGATTGAAGTCGGCTTGCTTATCAGAAAAAGGAGAGAATTTGGATTAGAATACCAAAAACTAACTGTTTGAAGGAAGGCCTCTAGCCCATTTTAAGAAAGTCCATCCACCATAATGAATTCTTTTTCCTTGCTAGTTTTCTCAATCCGCTGGTATGCGCGAACGAATAAGCCTTCCATACTGACTTTTCTAGTTTATTGAGGAGATAGGAACGATTAATGTGCTGAAAGTTCTCACTTACACTCCTATAAAATAAAGATACCATGGCTACGGCGCTCTAGGGCAAAGCGAACACATATTTTGAAACACATTGCATAGATCTCATGCTATAGCATATAGGCTGTTTGCCCAATTTGACTAAGACTATTGCTAAGGATAAGGTCATTTAAATGCTTATCTATGCACATACCCCGAAAGCTCATGAGAGAGTTTCTTGGCAAGGATCTGCTTCTGGTTTAGCAACCCTTAAATTAAAGAACAACATCAGTGCTATCATCTACAGATTCAGCTAGGTAAATTGTCTCGTCTACTGAGTCAGCGGCATCCTACTTTTCTCTAGAATAATTTAAGTAAGCAGCATAAGTGCTCAAGGACAGCGGTGACATAGTTGAGGAATGCATATCGGTATCTTTTTAAAGAGAATCAAAAAGAAAGACCTGGCAGCTAAGCCCAGGAAGGGGAAAAGAAGAAGAAGTAGGACAGGCTCTAGGTCAATCCTCTCTCCTTGTGGGGCCACCCCCTTCTTTAGCCCTTGTTCTTAATAGAATGCTTCCTTCTCGGTGAAGTAATTGTAGAATAAGCATCTTAGTCTTAACCGGCAAGCGTTGCAAGTCAAAGTTATCCTCTGCTGGGAAGCTTTCCTTCAAGGGGAGCGGCTGTTTCTGCTTTTTTTCCTTCTCCTTTTTTTTATGGTTCAACAATTAGATAAGGCAAAGGGGGCTATAAGTAGGCAGTTTTTTATTGCTAGAAGAGCTGCTCGCCTTTTGACGGCTTGGCTTCGCTATCGCTCCTATGTAGTAGTCGGCCTTCAAAGGAGTATGTATTCCTATCATACCCTCATGCCGATGTTCTAGTGCGTCAAGCTTTGCCAGAAGCAAGATGAGGAGGCGAAGCGTAGTATACAAGGCTCGTTCCGTGCTTGACTGACGAGCTCGTGTAGTGAGGCCTCGCCCTACTTCGACGACTAAGGGCGTCGTCAACGAGCGTTAGAGCGAATTTACCGAGCGAAGCCTTCCGCTTCCCACAACTCAAAAACAGAAAATGAATTTCAGTGATGTGAAAACGTTGTCCCTCACCCAGCAAGTGAATGAACGAGCCTAGCTGGCATTTATGATTAAGCTTCTCCAGTTTAGTTGCTTTGTTGGCTTAATTGATTTGACACCCAAGAACCATAATCCTTTAAAGAAACTGCTTCTACAACGATAGGCATAAAGGCATGATTAGTTCCACAAATCTCACTGCACTGACCATAGTAAACTCCTTCTCGTTGTATCAAAATGGAGGTCTGATTTAAACGACCAGGTACAGCGTCACATTTGACACCTAAGGAAGGTACAGCCCAACTATGAAGTACATCAGCAGATGTTATAATCATACGTAGATGAGTTTGAGCTGGTACAACCACTCTATTGTCAACTTCTAATAAACGTAATTGACCCAATTCTAAATCATCTTCTGGAATCATATAACTGTCAAAAGTGAGTGACTGTTCATCAGAACTGTTATAGTCCGAATACTCATAAGTCCAATACCATTGATGCCCAATAGCTTTTATAGTAACGGCTGGATCTACTACTACCTCGTCCATTGAGTATAAGAGAGCAAAGGACGGTATAGCAATGAACATCAGGATGATACTTGGAAAGATGGTCCAAATTATCTCGATAGTAGTTCCATGTACAATTCTTTGCGGGATTGGATTCGTTTTTTCGTGGAAATGCCATAAAGCCCGAACTAACATCCATAATACGAAAACCAAAATGAGAATAAGGAAGAAAAAGATATCGTGATGTAAGTCTATTATTCCTTGCATAATAGGTGTCGCTGCGTCTTGAAATCCTAATTGCCATGGTTCCGCTGCATCACAATAAGCGATTGTGAGGAATCTACTTTCTAATTGATTAATCATCATTTCTATTTCTATTCTTTTTTGACTCTGCTCCAAAAAGCAACGGATTGAGCACACTAGCGCTAGCGCGAAAGCCGTTAGCACGCGCATCCCTTTTCTTGCTAGGAGACTTTTTGTTTAAACTCAACTAGAAGGCCTTGGTTTTGTTTTGCCAAGGAAATCAAATGGGAGGAAAGGATAAAGGTAGCCAAAACGATCCCGTAAGGGAAAAGAAGGAATGAAAATTATACACTATATATGAGAAATAAGAAAGACGAGCCAAAAAGAGCCAGGAAGTCTCAATTCCACTCTTCCCTTTTCTCTCCGTAATTTATTTTAACTGAACGCCTACTCTTTTCTCTGTTCGCTCTTCTCCTGCTTCACTATTGAATAAAGTTTTTTTTATGGAAACACAGGTCCGCTGGTCATTTTCGGAAATGTTAAATACAAGCAAATGCTATCAAAACATAACTGGTAACTGAGTTATTGAAACTAGCTATTCCATATTTGGTATGCACAAAAACATTGAGCATCAAGGCAACCTACTATCTGACTTCAACAAAAAAATGGTACTGGTACCAGTTTACCAGCAAAGTAAGCCTGAGGCTTTTATTTACATTAACTATCCCAACAACCAAAAAGAAATGATTTTGACTTAAATTGTCATCAAAAACATCATAATAGCTTAAGCTTACATCAACAGAGGAACCCGTATTGAATTCAGTTTTGTTCTCATATACATTTTGATTTCGTATAATGAAGGAATTTTATATAAAGAAGAAAGCCTTCGATTCGAATCAGAAAGATATTCAAAGCATATTGTCAGATGGCCTTTCCAAAGGTTGAAGTTATGAACTGAACAACCTGCTTGTCCAGACTGTCAACCCGGTATGCATCCAGTCGCTCCACAAATAAGAGCATGTCTATTGTCTTGTTCAGCAGAAACCTGAAAAATCAAGATGAATTTATATGACAATGCAAATGTCAAGAGAGAAAAGAAGAGCTCCTTGTTTAATTTAATCATTGATTTACGTAGTGATGATCAGTATGGTAATTAATCAACTTTAGCAACCATAGCTTACTGCATTTCTTGTTTTTGGTATGCCCCTTGCACTACTTCAATACTTAAGCAATATTTTTGAAGCATTGACATATTTGCCCCTTGCTTTGTTGCCCTTTTTTTTGTTGAGCTCTATAATCAGTTTTAAAAAACTATATGTATAAGATCCTCATTTAAGCACTTCAGAATTACGGTATAATTGAGAAATTTCCTAATTTTGGATTGGATTTCCATTAGAAAGGCTCACCTACAACCTTGTTCTCAATTCATTCGCAACTGTACTAAAAAAAATAATCAATGGATCCTCGATCCATGTTCAATCCCTACCATGATCCATACCTCATGAATAACCAAGCGAGTTATCCAGGAATGTCCAACATGGGACATCCACACATTCATCCAAACCCGAATGATCCTCAAATTCATACAAACCAAGATACAGCCACTCCTACGACGATAACACAACATAATGAGAATGATGAAAATCCTACTGAAGAGTCACCGATGGAAAACACCACAGAGTAGTCGAGTCACGCTGGTCAAATCAGGATGATATTCTATTATGTAGCGCGTGGCTTAACATTAGCACAGATGCGGTAATCGGTGTCGATCAAGGTACTAAAAATTCTTGGGGTCGGCATAGCAACATATTATGAAGAAAATCGTGACAAGAACACTCAAGTGTCTAGAAATAAACAGGGAATGATGAATGGTTGGACCAGACTAAACCATGCCGTCTCAAAGTTCGCTGGTTGTAAGGCTCAGATTAAAGAACGTAGGGAAAGTGGTCTGAACGATGAGGATAAAAAAAATAGAGCATTACAATTATATCACCAAAATGAAAAAGCAAATTTTACTGTATGTAATGTTTGGGAAGTTTTAAGAAATGAACAAAAATGGACTAGCGGACCAAAGAATGAAATTCAACTGAACGTCCAGGTCCAGAACTAAAAGTACATCCGACCACTACAGCTCATATGGCGCAACCTCTAATGAAGATTCAGATACATTGTTGACTCCACGACCCGCTTCCAAAGCGCAAACAAAAAGGAGAATCCACAAAGAGGGAGGCAAAATTCAAGGATGCAATGGATCAACAAAACATTGTTGATTTAGATAAGACGTAAAACTTGAAGAAATTCATTACAAATATAGAAGAGTTGCGCAAGGAGAAAAAAATCTATCACGAGGAGGCAGCACGAAGACAACAAAAGGCAGCATGAAGACAACATGATGATGCAATTAATGAACCTAGATCCATCAAAATTGGATGAAGACCAACTTAAATTGTATAAAAGGCAACTTGGGTCTTTCTTGCATGATGAGTGATGGTTTCGTTGAGCTAAAAAGTCTTGACAGAAGTGAGAGGTCTTTAATATGAATAATTTTAGTTGATGCTAATTTGTTTATTGGTATCATAAGGTTTTGAATTTAAGTGATATGAACATCTTGGATATTTGCATCTACGTTGTGCTCAGTGTGATTTTACTTAGGTGTTATAATAACATTGAAAACTGAAACTTCAGAACTGAAGTACCTTTTCTACTTCTGTTTGCGATGTTTTCAGATCTTCGAAATTCTTGGCCAAATAGCATTTTTCCTGAAAATTCATTGCAAGAACAGATAGAAACAAAAAAGGAAAAAAAGGTAGAGAACACTTCCATGAGAGGGTTATGGTGCCCACCAGTATCCATACCAGCTATCAACAATTGGAACAAATAAAAAGAAATCATCGAACAAGACAATAATTTGTGCCACATGATTGCTGTGTTGCCGGAAAAAATACACTGAATTTCTACTCTTTGTAACTGATCACATCCCCAAAATCCTACTTATTTTTTATATTTAATACAGCGAAAAAAGAGATTTGAAACATACCACATTTTCTTTGCTGCCGAGTTCACTTCCTCTGGCAAGGAAAATTTCTTCCCACCTTCCATTTTTATATTGATTGGTACCTAATAAATTAAATTACTGCATGTACCCCAAGTAAAAATTTCTCTTTCTAAGAGGTCTTGATGCATTAGTACTGTGCTTGACATGTTAAACACCACAACTGGGCCACACTAATTTCATAGAATTTCAATGACAAAAAGCCACAAAATGAATATAAAAGCACTTAAAGAAGCACTTGGTAGTAGCAATATTCCTTAAGAAATCCTTTTTAAGAGGGAGGGTAATTCTGACAAAAAGTTGTACCAGTGGTATTTGATCGATATCAGAATCATTCTCATGCTCTATGACCCGGGCCGCTTCAAAGCTACAATTTCCTAAAAAACATTTATTTCATGAGAAATAAAGTCATAACTTTAAGAATAACACTTCAAAATACAGACCCAGCTGAACAAAAATTAGTGTAGATAAGAAGAAATTCGAATTAGCAAAAAGCGTAAAAGATACCAGTGCAATAAAGCGCTCTTGTTGCACGGTTGATTGGAAATCCCATTAATTCAAGCTCTCGAAGTAATCTTCTCTCAACTTATGGCCCCACCATTTCTTATATTTACCAAAACTAGAACAAGAAATCAAGAAGAAGGATTATCCTTGCACAAATCGAACTATAAAAAACCAGTGTATTTTGCAACGAGAAATTTATCAGATTGAAAGCGAAATCGGTAATCAGAACAGAGAAAATGGATAGAAAAGAAATTTCTCTCAAAAAGTTTCATCTTGACATTGAGGGGGGGCGCTGGGGTTGGGGATCGGGGTTGCGGCGGTGGCGCCTACGTTGCAGCGAGATAGCGGAGGGTTGCGGAGGCGTTGGGCACGAGAGCAGCCATGGCGATTTTGCGTTTCTATAATTTCTATTTCAGCTTAGATGAGATGTCCGTATTCACCTAGAGGAGAGAGGGACTTAGAAATTTTCAGTTTTCTGGTATTTGGTTACGGGCCGTATAGGTCAATACGGTCCGTAATGGTACTGGTAAATTGCTGGTATAGTCGTAAAAACCTAATTTTTTTTTGGTTTTCTTTGTTTTGGTTTTGCAATATGGAAGAGAGGATTAAAAACCTAATTTAACAGAGATTGAATTCAAGTAAATGAAACCAAAATTTCAAATTGAATTGAAATTTGAAAAGAGGAATTAGAAAGTTCAAGAACCGAATGAAGAACTTGAAGTGATGAAGAATTCGGATTTAGTATTTGTCGTGAAGGAATGCTTTCAGAAGGTGAGCGCTCGGAGGTTAATGTGGTGATTGCGGGATTTTTGGTGATGATCGGCGGCTTGGAGTAAGGGGCTTGGTTTCGGTAAGGGAAGGAGAAGGGAGGAAGAGAGGAAGAGGAAGAGGAAATAGAGAGAGAGGGAGAAGGGTTTAACTGGGTTTGAACGGTTATAATACGTGATTCGCGCGGGAATCAAGCGTCTCTTCGTTAACGGGTTCGCAACTGTCAGTTTTCCTTCTTGGTTACGGACCGTATGGGATGATACGGTCCGTATTAGATCCGATAAGCAGTTTTCCCGCTAACTCCCTTCATCTCTATCTCTTGGTTACGGACCGTATGGGTTGATACGGTCCGTATCCGTTACTTATGGATTTCCTTCTTCCTTTCTGCCTCCGTAACCACTGGTTGGGGCCGTATGGGCCGGTCCGTAACAGAGATTAATTTCCCGTCTTCCGCAATGTTTTTCGTCGAGCCCTTCCTCCAGCATGTTCACCTAGTCATAAGAAAAGGTCTCTTGTGATTTGTTTCTCAGTTCATGTTGTAATTAAATTTCAATAATGAAAATACTAGAAATTAGAAAAGGTGGCCTTGGGTTGCCTCCCAAGAAGCGCTTGTTTATAGTCATTAGCTCGACTTTGTGGTGTTCTATTTTCGTGCTGTTGTTCTCCTGCAAATGCACACGAGCTTTTTGTCAGGAGGGTTTCCTTCGATGTGGTATGTGATCTTGCTATCGCCATTTTCTTCGTAGTGTTCGATTGTGAGCCATTTTTGTATTGCATTGCCATCTCCAGTTGCTACAGGAACAATCTTTTCTTCTTTTAGGACAAGGTTGGTTATATCTTCTCCTTCATCTCTCAAATCGTAAGAGGCCGATGGTTCGAGGTTGGGTCTGCTCCATGTGTCGAGTCTTGCTTCCATTTCGTCCAACCAGAAATTACATCGAGCTCCTCGCGTAGACTTCTGATTGATGCCAGGGCTAAGAGGGAGTAGTTTCTTTTTCGTGGGTCTTCTCCTGGATCAATGCTTTGTTCTGTTTCGGATTCTGTCTCGAGAGGTGGTCTGATTTGAGCTTTTCTCTGTCCTTCTTCTTCCGTATGTTCCTGAGAGGCGGATGTGGTTTCAAATTCTTCGTGTGTTGCATCTTTGATGTCTTCCAACCCGGAATTCATCTTCTTGGAATTCATCCATCGCCTCCAAGCTGTAAACCATGTTGATGTCGGAAGGGTATTTGAGTGCTTTGTTCATGTCGTAGACCACCTTGTCTTTTCCAACATTCAATGAGATTTTCCCATTCTTAACATCAATCATGGCTCCACATGTGGCGAGGAACGGTCTCCCAAGGATGATAGGTATGTGCTCATCTTCCTCCATGTCGGTCACAACAAAATCTCCGGGTATCCAAAGTTCTCCAACTTTGATTGGGACATCTAGCAACACTCCTTCAGGGTATCGGATTGATCGGTCTGCAAGTTGCAAAGAGATTCGCGTTGGTGAGAGTTCTCCACATCCCAGTTTGTCGTATACCGCCTTCGGCATTAGACTCACGCTTGCTCCTAAATCACACAATGCCTTCTTGAAATTTGTCGTGCCGATGGTGCATGGAATTGAGAAACTTCCCGGATCTTGTAACTTGGCCGGTAATTTGCTTTGTACGAGCGCACTACATTCCATGTTGAGGGGAACTGTTGAACACTCTTGGAGTTTGTGGCGGTTTGCAAGGATCTCCTTCAGGAATTTGGCATATGAGGGTATGCTTGCAATTGCTTCGGTGAAAGGAATGGTGATCTGCATCTGTTTGAGTGTCTCCAAGAATCTTGCGAACTTTTTCTCCATCTTTTGCTTGACTTGCCTATGAGGGAATGGCAGAGGTGGCTTGTAGGCTGGTGGTGCAATGTATTCAGGTTCGAGTTGTTGTTCGTCTCCACCTACGGTGTCATTCTGCTCCTCAATCGGGTCTGTCTGCGCTTCGGTTATGGGCGGCTCTGATTGGTGCTGCTCATATTCGTCGGAATGTGGTGGTTCTGCATGCATCTTATCGGGAGTAAGATCGGGCATTCGAGGTCCTTCGTAAGCTGTGCCGCTCCTTAGCTTGTGTTGTATACTCTTGCAAGTCTCTCTTGGATTTTATTCCGGTTGGCCCGGAAATTTGCCTTTTCCGCGTGTGATATTCGAGAGTTCTCTTGCCATCTTGGAGATGTGATCTTCCAAGTCCTTGTTGCGATTTGCTAAGGTTTCGATCTTCTGCGTGATATCGCTGTTTGCTTTGTCTTGCTTCTCTAGGAACCTCTCCATCAATTCTGTGAGATTAGGTCTTTGCGGTTGGTTGTACTGCCTTGGCTGGTAGTTTGGTTGAGAATTGTTGTACCTTGGTTGGTAATTGGGTTGTGGTTGGTAGTTCTGTTGAGGTGCAGCGGGTCTTGGATTGTTGGCATATGAGAAGTTTGGATGGTTTCGGTTGTTTGGGTGGTATGTGTTGTAGGCTGGTTGAGGTTGAAAGCTGTTGTCGATGGCGTTCACTTGCTCGGTTTCTCCCTCAGCTTCTACTACATTCATACATTATCCTGTCTCATGTATTCCTCCACAATATCCACAAGATGTTGCTGCGTTGACTGCTGCTACCGTCCGCTGCTTGGATTGGTTGTTGAGTGCCATATGCAATGCATCAATCTTTGCGTTTAGCGCGGTGAGTTCGCTGACTTGGTACATGCCAGGTGTTGTGTCCGGCTTCTTGCGCTCCGAGGTCCAGTAGTGTTGGTTGAGTGCAATCTCTTCAATGAGGTTGTAGGCATCGTCGGGTTGCTTGTTCATGATTGCTCCTCCTGCAGAAGCATCAATAGACAACCTAGCGGTGGGGGTTAAACCATCATAAAAAGTTTGAACTATTAACCATTTCTCTAAACCATGATGTGGACAACACCTTAACATATCCTTGTATCGATCCCATGCTTCACACAATGATTCACCCTTGTTCAAAGTTAGTAATCGCATTTCTTAACATTGAAGTTTTGGAAGGTGGTAAATATTTTGCAATAAAGACATTGAACAATGGGTTCCAAGTTTGAATAGAGTTAGGCGGTAATGAGAATAACCATGCCCTAGCCCTATCTCTTAATGAAAATTGAAAGAGCCTTAGCCTGATTGCATCATCGGTAACTCCATTGATCTTAATCGTCTCGCATATTCCGAGAAAGATGGACGAAGATGGAGTACTTCCGGAATATAGCTTTAAGTATGGGAATATGGATATCTCAATTTGCGATACAAAAGAAAGAGGAGAAAGGATGACTACAATTCTTCCTGGGTACAATTTACGGTACTAGAAATGGAATTTGAAGTACAGCTATCCCATCCCGCCCGGGCCGAGAGCACTCGAACTTAAAAAGAAGGTATATCACACCACCCCTTGGCACTAATAGAAGAGGGAAGAGCTTCTTCACTTTATAGGTTAGGTTAGCCGGATTGAAGAAAGAGAAGCTCAATCGAAAAGAAAAACACTTCTGCTATTGATTGATTTAGTCAGTCGAGATCAAAGAATGAAGGGATTTTTCCCCGGGAAAAGCGGATTCACCTTTTCTACGATATTTATGGAAGTTGCCAGAAAAGGCGAACTTGAAAGAGCTTTCTTTTGACCAGACTTGATTGTGCGAAAGCGGTTCCCCTGATTCAGCTTTGACTAGCCAGCCGCATTCGTTAGCGAAAACAAGGACTAGACTACTCTAGAGAAAGGCAGGGTGTTGGCGAAAATAAGAAGCAAGGGTTCTCGGGAAATAGATTGGGTCAAAGAGGACAGCGCCCTCTATATAGTAAGGCTGGCGCGTCACTTCTCTTTTTGGTCAGAGGCTGGCCAAACCATAACATGGTCAATGGCCCAAGTTAAGCGAATTCAAAATGCAGTAGGAAGACTGGCTCGCTCCTTCGCTCGGGAAGGATTTTGAGGGGAAGACTCGCGAGGGGAAGCAACATTATAATGTCAAAGAAAATGAAGGAAAGAAGAGCACCAGATCAATAGTGGGAGAAAGTGGAAATTGGATAAAAATGTCAAAAGTGCCAAATTTATGGCCTAAGTGCAAAAAAACTATACAATAGAGTACCTATAGAGAGCTCAACTTCTTCCTCTTTCTCTGAACTATTTATTCTCTCTTGTACTATCGCCAAATTAGCGGCTTCTCAAATTGAAGATAACTCTTCAAAATCCCTTGCGACGCTTCTCCCCCTTGAAGATGGGAATTGGAAGGAAAGCTTGTTCCAACTGAGCGTACAAGACGAATGAACAAACCAAGGGAGCAAACGTAGCTGCTAAGAAGCGGGAAGGACAAATCTCTCTCTCAGATTCTACATTAAACGGCGTGCTTTCTTTCTATACAAAAGAACAAGATCGATTGCCCCAAAGTTGGTTTTTCTAGCCCTTATAGGATGTGTTCTCCTCGGGGTGTGTGTCCGAGATAGCTTCGTCCTCTCATTGCTTGGAAAACCCTTATTTTAACCTATATATAGGATGAGTCCATTGACTCAAAAGTGAGTCAACGTTGTCTTAGACATTGCCAGGTAATGATTCGGGTACGGGAAGGGGATAGCATGGATGGCCCCAGAACAGCTACCCAAATCTAGACCCCCAAACACTGGCATAACTAGATCGAGCGGGAGACAACCAACCTGAACGGCAGCGGGAAAGACAGGCTCACTCCCACCATTAGGCACACCCACTTCGATGGATGAACAGCGGCGCAACCCTTGAAAAAGGACTGCTCACAACCAGATCAGAACGGCACTCAGAGATAAAGGCCCGGAAAACTGCCAAGTCACTAACGGCAGAAGGTATATCCTTAGGCGACCACACACTGAAGCTCGACGCCCATATGATATTACTCCTCTCTTGTCAACCAATTGGCTAGGAAGGAAAGGAGGTAATCTACCTGAACTAGACTAGTCAAGAAAAAATGTAATAGGTAAGCTAGCTTTGCTTTTCACCGATGTATTCCTTTCTGTTTAAGGAGTTTCTGAGGGATAGGGCAGTTAGGACAGTTAATAAAGGAGGTCAAACCTAACCTATCTAGAATCTGTACTGGTCTCTTCTGGATGTAATTGTTCTTACTTTCCTATGGCTTCTGGATGGTCATATATGTATTGGGTTTCTCTTGTAGAATTCCTTTCTGATTCAGCAGGTACAGCTCCTTACTACTCCATAAGCAGCTACTCTACTAGCCTATGTCTCAGTTTATGAATTGGAATTACGTCTGTATTGTGTCTTCTCCTCTGGATTAGAATATGAAGTTTTTTCAGCTTAGGTAGTCATTTCAGTAACGTATTAGTCAAGGAAGGGGGTAAGCTACCAGAGAGAAGGAGAACTTATCACTATACGCAAATCTATCCTATGAGTTTCTAATAGAGATAGGCTTATGATGTGTATCATATATAGTAGAGTTTGCTTGGTAATACTATTCTTTTCTTTTTAATGAAGAAAGAAGTGACGTACTAAGGCTTGTTACTAAGGTTCATACACCGATATGAGTGAGTTTCTTAGAATTACGTCTTTGCTGCTTGGCTTGGGTAAGCTTATATATAGCACTTTCTTCTCACTAAACTAGGATACAATAGGGCGATATGACTTAAGAATAGGCGCTTATGTATCATATATAGATATTGGATTTGCTTGTCAACGAGTATATGTATGGCACTTCTTTCTGGGATAGGCTTCTTGGTATTGTACGGAACATAGGGCTCTTTTTGCTCTAGCGAGCTCTTTTGGCTCTTGAAGGCTCTTGAAGGCTCTTTTTGGCTCTACACGTTAGTAGTGTAGAGCTCATTAGTAGTGTAGAGCTCGTGCCGTAGTGTAGAGCTCATGCCTACGTTACTCGTAACATGCCGTAGTTACGAGCTCTTTTGGCTCGTTTCATTTCCATTACACTCGCTCTAAAGTAGTTACTCGCTCGTTTCACTTCCGTTACACTCGCTGGGTGGAGCAAGCTATGCTTGTGGGAGAGAAGGAGGTTCCAGGAACAATATATCGGTTAGAGCTCTAATAGAAGATAACATGGGAGAGGCTGAGAAGGAGAATAGCGAAGGAAGCCAAGCCGAAAGTAAGCTCATCACCAATGGACTCTACGATCAGTCTTTCTAAAAGCAGGAGATTTACTCAAAAGAAGAATACTTTCCCTCAAATCAACCGTCCTCGCACATAGTTATTGCAATCTCTAGTTATTCTAATAAACTTTATAACGCACTACTCATGAAATGCTATACCTTTGCTAAACCCGTAAAGCGCATTGTTTATAAATATTGGAAAAAAGGGTATTGCTTGTTCCCAAATTAACCTTTCATGGTGAGTCAATAAGCTATACTAGGCCATGAGTCCCCAGCTCTGAAAAGGGAGCTTGGTTCCGGTAACCGCAGTAGGTAAATCAAGGGGCAATCCTCTCTCTATATAATATTTTTAGAAAAGCACTCTTCTTCTACCGTTCCTAGCTTGATAATTGATCCAAATCATCCATCTAAATGACGTGTGTCGTGTCCGTCCCTCGCACAGTTAGTACTGAATAGGACGAGGAGACATGTTTCTCTTCATCTTTCTAGATTCTCTTAATCTCCAAGTTACTATGCTAGATTTTGGGCTGAAACTGTGGTGGGGCCTCCCGCAGGTCCAGTTAATATTTTGCTCTTTTTTCTTTTCATATAATTGAGATTTAGACCAAGCTTCCTAGGCATAGCATATGCTTGCTCACCCTGCATCTCGTCCATGTCAGCTCGAGTGTGAGCATCCATCCAAAGCTACCTTGCTTTCCAACTCTGTGTTTCATTCATGCTGGCTTCAGATTCCGCCAGATTCCACCATTGAACAACGCTCCGCGCCACAACTAAGACAGTGACGTCCTACAAAATATGCATCCCTTGCCTATTTGACCCAGCTACCTTGTAAACAACGCTCCGCGCCTTGTACTCTTTTCTTTTGATGTAAATAGTCCGTCGGAAGAGACGGTTTCGGTTTGGCCCTAGACTATCTTTGGATAGGAGAAAGACTACTATCTTTTTAGCAATTGCTCTAGACAAGCTTTGACGAGGAATTCATTCTTTGATTATCTTCCCGAGGCTACGCTTTGACTCTGACAGGAGAGCTGGTGGAACTTATCAAGACAGTCAAGCAGGTCGCTCAGAGTATCGATAGGTAGTAGTTGGTAGTCAAGCAGGTCTCAACTCTTACTTAACCAATAGGTCAGGATAATAATAAAGAGACGCAGTTGGAAAAGCAGGTCACCAACTCCATATTAGTTAGTTTTAGCAAAACAGGGCTAGGGATACAACGTATTAGTAAAGGTCGGGTGTCAGCTGAGGAGGACTAACCGATATAAAATATGCATGAGTGGATGTCTCATATCTTGAATATGAGTTGTTACTGTGAGTTTCTTGAGTATAACTCACCTAGTAAAGAGAATATGTATGACTTTTTTCTCTCTGTTGTGGCTTTTTATCTCATATAGTGGCAATTCCTATTCTGTTGTCTTGTCAACGAGTATATTATGGGATAGGCTTCTTCGTACATAGGTTTTTACAGGAAATGAAGAAAGAATTGATCTTGTAGGATGACTTTCTTACTTGAGTTTATCCTTCCCTACATGTTTTTGATGCCTCCTTATCTTATATTTCTATCCACAAGACCTCTAAAGAAGCCATGTCATCTTCCAGTTGTCAAAGTGCGATGGATGAGTCAATTTCTGCCTGACATCATAATCAGACTTGGGAGCTTGTATCACTTACCCCTGGTAAACAATCGGTTGGTTGACGATGGGTATATACTACTGTTAAGTATCACCCAGATGGTTCGGTTGAGCGTCTTAATAAGGCAGCACGGTTGGTTGCCAAAGAATATACTAAGACCTCTGGTGTGGACTATATGGAGACTTTATATACCGTGGCTCGACTCAACTCTCTTCGCATCCTTATTTATCTTGCGGTACATCTTCAGTGGCCTCTGTATCAGTTGGATATAAAGAATGCATTCCTACATAGTGACTTACAGGAGTAGGTGTATATGGATAAAACACCCGGCTATGTTGTGCCTGGTAATGAAAAAAAAGTGTGTCGCTTGAAGAAGGCACTATATGGGATGAAACAATCCCCTCGAGCGTGCTTATAAAAGTGAAGTGAAGTTCTCATTCAGTATGGATTTCGACGTACCACTTCTTATACTTCTGTCTTGACTCGTACTTCGGAGGGTGGTGTTATTGTGTTGTTTATTTTGATGATATCATTCTCTCTGGCATCGGCCGTGTTGGTGGAGTTGGAATGGAAGGTCCCAGGTACCAGAAGAAGAGATCAAGTTTAGACATACAAGGGCGCCTTACAAGGGGTACTTTTCCCAAGGGGATGAAAGCTCTCAATCAAGAACTGCTTAGGTCCCTTCTCTTCTTCTAGTCTGTCCTTTAGTTTAGTATTAGTATGATCGACGTATTTGGCCTATCCGGGCATATGTTCGACTTCCTGATCAAGGGCATTGCCTAAAGACCATCCGTCCTAAATTGATTTTTGGCAAATATATATTCCTGGCTTTGCATACCATGGGGAATCCACTCCTACGCTGGGACGCAGACATGGATGATAGGCAGAATAGACAGTACTCTGTTCTGTTTTCGATCTCTTCGACAAAACCTTATTGACTTTATCTTAGACCACCCGCATTCATCAACGGATGCTGCTTACCCTGCCGAACTACTACTTAGTGCTCATTACAAACTACTTCTCCTCATTCCCTTAGTCTCTTTCCCCCTTTTGACTCGATGAATTGTTGACCTAAAAGAAGAAGAAATCTCGCTGTTCAAGTGTCCCATTTCAATAGCTGACTTCCTTTCTCCTGCTCAGATTTCAAGAAATTCCTCGTGGGTAGTAGAAGGGCAGTCTACTAGTTTGAGTCGTACTCCGTGAGGCTACTATCCTCCCTTTGGCTGTTTCAAAGGTGAGCATTACTATAATATTTCTTTTTCTTTTTTGGTCTCGCTCCATCCAGTAGACCTCTAGTGAGTTCAGTCATTCGGGCAAGCCTAACCATCTCAGTGCGCAGTTAGTTGTGAGAGTTGGCGAATTAGGTTCCTTCGGTGACACAAGAGAGGTATAGTCTGCTAAAGATTCAATGGTAGGTCAGTCACCCGGCAAAGGAAATAAGACTCTCAGCGACGAAAGGATTTATTGAAAAGATAACGAAGAGCCTGCTTGAGCGAAAGCGAGTCAAGGACGGACGGATCAAGCTTTTCTAAAAGAAATAGCTCCGGCTGACCAGCCCGAGCACACTCTTGCCCTTTTTTGGAAGCAGGTAATTAAAATCAATCTATTAGTAAGAGAGTGAGCGATAGCGAACGAAGGAGGGATAGGCTTCTTTTCCAATAGTAAAGAGTAGGGAAAGCAGGTCAGAGTAGTCACGTAGGTATTGGTTGATGTAAACTGAACTGGCCATATAAACTCTACGGCGTAAAGACAGTAGTTAAGAATCTTGCACTTTAGGCTAGACCCTTCTGAAAGCCATGACGCAGGGTCACACGAGTAGCGAAAGACTGAGCTCGTTCATGCTCTCATGCTTCACACCAACCTCAGAAAGGAGAGAAATTAGAGATAAAATTGAAAAACAGAATAAAGGGATGGAATGGGAGGTTACTTTCTTTAGGAGGGAGATTAGTACTTCTCAATTCTGTGTTGTCAGCTGTTCCTCTATATACCATGTCAATGTATAGGATACCAGAATGGGTCAGGGAAAAAATAGACATGTTGAGAAGAAGATTCCTTTGGCAGGAAACAAAGGAGGGGAGGATAAAATATGCACTGGTAAATTGAAGAAGAGTGTGTAAGAAAAAGGAAAAGCAGGAGGGGGTATTTTGTGGAGTTTCAATGATAATAAATTCATTTAACTAGATTGCATTATGCATAATTACTCTAATACAGTGGTATTGCAGATTGGACAGTTTGAAGTGGGCCTTTCATACTGTATATGGTCACACAAGTAGTGCCTCGAAAAATAGATTATGGAATGAATTAAGACAGAGAAGAAATGTGTGGCCAGGCCCATGGCTTGTGGGGATTTTAATGCTAGAAGGAAAAGAGAGGAAAAGAATGGCTCCTCTTTTAATGTTAGTGTTAGTAGAGGCTTTAATAGACTGATAAAAGATCTCAATTTGATAGAGATAAAGCTGAATGGTCAGAAATATACTTGGTATAATCTTAGAGATATTGCATCAATGGCCTTGTTAGATAGGTTCCTTTGCTCCACCGATTGGGAGGGGAAATTTCCAAATAGCTTTGTCAAAGTGCTACCTATATACCAATCTGATCATAATCCACTAGTAATGGGGACTAATTCTAGCCAGAATAATAGTAAGAGAATTTGCAGATTTGAAAAAGTCTACGCTTATCTAATGAGGAAAGTAGGCAAAATAGGTACAATAGGGCATTACGGATTGGTATTGACATGGGTAGGGAAATGGAGTGAAGTTCAAACCACTAGTCTTGTCCGAAGAAAGCAGCTATTCGAATGGGTTGACAATGAAGATGGTATTGAAGTTCCTGAAGCACCCAACTATTCGTGTTATTTTATCACTGGCATGCTCCTACTCGTGGCCGCTTCGGCAGCTAGATGTTCGAAATGCTTTTCTCCATGGTGACTTGCAGGAAGTTGTCTACATGAAACAACCCAGCGGCTTTGTCGATCCGACACGACCAACGCATCTTTGTAAGCTACACAAGGCACTATATGGCCGCCTAAAACAAGCTCCAAGGGCGGCCTGGTTTACTCGCATGAGCTCGGTCCTTCAAGAGATCGGGTTTACCCCGAACAAATCTGACACTTCTCTATTTATTCGTCGGACTGGTAAAGGCTGCATTTACTTGTTAATTTATGTAGACGACATAATAGTCACTGGGAGTGATAGCTCTGGTATCTCTTAAATTATTGAGTACCTAAGCAAGCGCTTTGATCTAAAGGATCTCGGTGCTTTGACATTTTTTCTTGGCCTGGAGGTCCTAATCGTCCATAGTTGTTACTCAAACTAAGTACGCTCTTGATCTTCCTTCTTTCGCGTGCGAACATGCTTCATGCTAAACCTTTAAGCACACCTGCCATTAGTGTGAAGCTCTCTAAGTTTGAGGGTGTGCCTCTACTCTAAGAGATGCCACACAATATCGAGAACTTGTTGGGGGTCTACAGTACCTTAAAATATAAAGGCCAGATCTGGCCTTTGCTGCTCAGCAAGTTTCCTTATGAATGCATCAGCCTACTACTTCACACTTGGAGGCTGTCAAGCGAATTCTGCGCTATAAAATAGTTCCTCTACACTTCACATTCACTTCCATACATAAGCCAACTCACACAGTGATTTGAACTGGGTGGGACTAATTCTCGTCAGATCATTCGCTAGGCGAATACAATCCTACACTATCTACCTAAATAAACCCATCAAAAATAAATCTATTATACTAGAGCAGACCGACACAACCAGAATCTCCTTCTTATTTACAACCCTTCTGTTTACCACTTATTGGATAATGTTCTCAGACTATACTGGGAACTTACTTAGAAGACTCTAAGGGGACTTCCGGCCATTAGCATATCACTACAACCTATAGTTAAGATATAAGACTTACTTAATAGGTACTTTTGAAAGGCTACTCTACTAATGATTTAAGGGAGGATGGGGGCTATAGCCTCTGAATGCAGGGAACTGCCGAGAGTTATACTAATTGATGATTGAAAGGAAGTCCTTCCTTTTCTAGGAAATGTTGTGATCATCTATCTCGCTATTTATTTGAAAGACTTGGTCTTTAATACCAGTGGTTAAGGAAGAAAGTGGACTTTTTGGCAGGTGGCTAAGAGAGAGGGAGGCAGTTTGGTAGACGAATGACGCACGCTTCAAGTAGGCTATCTTTCTTTATGTCCCTTCACTCATACACTGTGCAATAGAAGTTTTGAACTCTGATCACACAAGACCAAGAAAGCGCCAGCTGGTTATCAGATGATGTTGGTGGAGAAGGGGCGTACTGGTGCTTTTCGACTAAAATATTTACCGCTTCGCGCCTTACCCACATAAATATCATTCTGAGCTGGTAGCCTCTTTTCTATCCGAAGCATAAATAGGAAGGAGAAAGTCATAGAAGAGGAAGGGCTGATGCATAGGGATAGGGGTCAGGAAGATATGGGACACGTCAAGAATAGATTCTGTCGGATGCGTATATCCTTGATGGAAATAAAGTAGACTGGTAGAAGATCTCTTTTTCTTTTTGTTTAATGTCTCCCAAGCAATAGTGGACTTGATGGAAAGAGAGAGTTACTTGGGGAAGAAGTTCCAGATACCAATCCCGAGCCTAATGAGGACATTGCCGCCTGTTTTGATGCTTCAAGACCCTGATTCGAGACGATCGCTTTCAGGACAAACCTTTATTTCTGGAATGGAATCAAGGAAGGGGGGGACTTGACAGATTTAAGGAAAGGAATCTACAACATTATTGAACTTGGCCCTGAAATGTTATTTTACACACCCGGATACAACAGGTTGCATTTAATGGCTGCACGTACCCAGTTAACAATTGGGAACTATCAAAAGGAAGATCTAACTTTTCCTGTAACAACTGACCGGCTGAAGAAAATTAACTAACACCGTATTATATCAAAGAGCCTATTCTATTCTTTCAAACTTGGATTCCGCTTTCACTCAACAGTCCTACTCCTTCCAAACCTTCTGTTGGCCTTCCTTCTGTTTTTACATATTATGGGTCGCCCTATCGTTACTCCCATGAAAGTATGTTTGCGCCGCCTAGCTCTTCTCTTGGCTTGGAAGAAGAAGTTTGATCAAGTAGAAAATATGGTAAAAAAAGCTCGCTCGATAGGCCTTCGTTCCATATTCAATAAGGTACACCTTGGTTGGGGGAGGATAATTCTCATTTTTTATGATGAAAATAGGCAACGCGAAGACAGAGATCCAATGGTTTGAATACCAGCTATCTTACCGACCATTCCCTTTCTTGCAGATGAGAAATCTTATTATTCTTCTTGTCTTCCTTGCCACAAGCTGAATTAGTTTGCTTTCTTAGACCCCTACCACAGAACTCGAATTCGCTGGAAATAGAAAATCTCCTACTACTGGAGGAGGAATACTCAAGCTTTATCATATGAAATACTTCCTGTCTCGTCTAATGGATTATAAAAAGTTATAGAATTCTCATCAATCTCTTACCTGATTGCCTAAGATGGATGCCGCCTACTAGCCTAAGTTTTATCATGCCAAAGGGATACTTTACTTGAAGATAAAAAAGAGATACGAACGGAGGCCAAAGGAATGAAAGAATCAAAGGGATAAGTCAGGCATGTAGAAGAGAACGCAACTCCAACAGGCTCTAGGGAAGCAGAATAGGGAGACAGCGATTCTCCGCCTGGTGGGGAGACTTCTCCATAGTCTTCTACTGCTTAGCCATGGGCTCACACCAAGACTGATACAAGGGCTGCAAAGGATTACCTTAGTACTCCAACTCGCTCAAAAGCAGAATGCAAAAGTAAGGCAGCAGCACTTACGACTGAACACTATTCCTCTTCAAAGGCAGAATCTGCAATACGGCGATAGAAGGCATTGGGACCGATCCAGACTTGGAAAAACTTAATCGACTTGGGAGCGGCTTCCTCATTAAGAACTCTTTGAGCTCCAGCTCTGATTCACATCCGGTACTTCGACAAGCGCTCTTCTATGCTGAAATGGAGGTTTAGTACCACTAGAATAAAGACTTTCAGGCATTGATTGACCCAGCCGCACCAAGCCTGCCAGCATTCGAAGTCAAAGTATCGAAATGGGGTACCGTCCGATCCATCCGATCCTGTAGCAACCGACCCGGAAGGGAAGGTACCAAACATACCGATGTCTTAAGCCAAGGAAGAAGACACCAAAACCATGTAGTTACATCGAGAAGTCCGAAACTCACCCAATATTTTATTATAAGGAAATGCTTCTTGTCTACTACTCGGCCAAGCAAAGATGTTGTGAACAAGCATATGAGATGGTCCTTACTGATTGAATTTAGAGGATGGCGGCTTTGGCTCTGCCTCTAGCTCTAATAAAGATTCTACCACTTCTTCATTACCGGCACCTACTTCTAACTAACTAAGACTATTTAGGAGCAGTTTTGTTATAATGCAAGCAAGGAGCAAAAAGACATGAAGGATGGAAGAATGCACCAATTTGATAATCGAGCGTCTACTTTACTCTACCTAAGCGGTCTTCATTCATCAACCCAAGAAGCTTATTCTTTCGTGCTAGTTGAGAAATGAGTTGTAGGGAAGAAGGCATTTTTTCAATGCTACTCATAATTCATACTTTGACTTGCTCTTTCTGCTATTAATACTTGCCCTTTGAAAGAAATTACCATACCCAAGTTCAAGAACTCTGCCTCTGCTATCCCGATCATTACTTTACTACCGGGACTTTTTTCCTTTAACCCTGGGACTCTAAGGCACGAAGTAGTCTACCTTATTTTTCATTTCAGTAGGAAAGACAATAATCGAATATAGATAGGCTAAAGTACTTACTTTCTAAATAAGTTCTTTTCTTCATCAAATTCTTCTTTTCTTTCCAAATTGATGTTTTCTTCTTCCCGAACGAAACCTGCTTCGATGAGCGGTTTCAGCAATGACCTTTTCTTCGAGTTCTATCCTCATTCAGCGTGGCGCCTGTTTTAAGGGTTTTACCTCCGGGTCGATCTTGAGTTTATGGATCGGCACCTTCGGGTCCAGACCCGGCATTTCATGATAATTCCAGGCGAAGCAATCAACATATTCCCGAAGTAGGGTTTTGAGCTGCTCTTGCCTCTCTGGCAGCAGAGATGCACTAATGTAGGTTGGCCTAGGATTTTATTCTGCCCCCAGGTTTATTTCAACCAAATCGTCAATGGTGTTTTGTCCACCTTCTTCAAGTTCTCTCGGTGCACTTTTTGCTGCGATGATGTACTGTTCATCTTCTTGTTCATCATTCACCATGAGGCACATGGCCTCCGGAATACCAAAGGAACTCTCATTCTCTTCCGGTTCTTCAAGAGTTTCCTACAACAACTCACCACGGAAACTGGGGCAATCTTTGATATTTAGAGGGGTTAGGGTCTTCAGAGACACGCTCATATCCCAACCCGCGGGTGTTTTTTACTTTCCCGTCTACCCAGCGAGTGAAACTACAGTGGAACGAGCGAGTAAAAAAAAGAGACTTATCCAAAGATCGAACACTTTGGATGCATGGTAGATTAATTAGGTCGTTCCAAACTTATAAAGGAGGCGTATGAATTTATAGAAAACATGCCGATTTGACCTGATATAGTAAATATGGCGTGCCCGGGCAGAGCGGTCAGGGGCGCGGGGCAGGCAGGACATATTAAAAGGGTCTGAGACTGCAAGTGGACCCCAGGATGATAAAAGAGAGCCTGGGTTGTTAGAGGATGTTACAAATGACAAGCGGACCCCACAATGCCTGAAATAGAGAGGAACCGGAGACAAGACTGGAGAGTTCGCGTAGTAAAGTAAGTTCAGTTGGTTAGAGAGTTTGTTAGGACATGTCAGCTGTGAGAATCTGACGTGAATAAATCGAGTCCGTTAGTTTATCGTTTTGTGTGATTTCTTTTGCGTTGTAATCGCCTATAAAAGGGCAGTGTATCTGTGGATCCCATTTTATGAAATAGTTAATGAAAATGAGAGTTCATCTCTGAGATTGTGTTCTTGTATCGTTACTTTCCGCTGATTAAATTCCTAAAATTAGAATTCGTTCCTTTCCTTCACCAGTAAGTATTTCCCATCCTCGTCCCTGAGCCTGGTGTGGATGATTGCTAAAGTGAAAAAAGCATCAATATGACACATCAGCCAATACATGAAAGCACAAAGCCCCACGATCATTTAGTGCAATAAAATAAGTATCAGCCTCGATTACCAAAAGAAGTTTTTTTTTCTCGAGTTCTTTTTGCTCTTTTTGGCTCTACACATTAGTAGTGTAGAGCTCGTTAGTAGTTACTCGCTGACAAAGAAACCGAAAGATTTACAGAGGAAGAAAAAGCATATCGACACGGGCTTCCAACCGTGTTTACTTCATCATAGCTTGAAAAGATGAGTGCTGAAAAAAAGTCGTCTTCCGTAGTTCCACGATTAGGAGTCATTAGACCGAAGGCAGTGAAAACAGAGTTGGGCTCAATCAAATTAAAGTAAGACTTCAGAAATTGATCCGTTAAGGCAAGAAGAGTCGGGAATGGAGAGAAGCAGTCTGTTTGAACTGGAGAGGGACTTCTTGTGTTTTTTGAGAGGCAGATTCTTCTTTTAGATTGTCAGACAAGTTGCATTTTTTTCCTTTCTTTCGCATTTGATTTGCATGACCCCCGTAGATTTGACCCGGAGCCAATGCCAGTCTTTTTTGCGATCAAATGCACCTGAGCTAGTCACAAAGGCTTAAGCACCAAAAGATGTGGATGTCCCATTAGATTACTCAACAAAAAAAGGCTAGTGAAGTGCCAAACGATGAAGAAGAACACTTGAAACCGATCAAGGCACTTCACCATAAAGAATTAGGCACTTGGGCTTAAAAAAGAATGAGCTAGATCGCTGGTATTTGGATACGAGGTAGGAGCGGGGTCTAGTCGAAGCGGTGCGCAAAGTGCACAAAGGCGAGTCTCACGGGCAGCGGCACGTGAGGGGTCTCCCGAACTTCATGGAAGACGCAGTTAGGGAGTTGGAAGAGTCACTTTTGACTCCCGCACCAGTAAGAATGGAACTGGAATAGAAAGTCGGGATAGCTAGTCACTCCGTTACTGAGGAAAGAGAGGATGGCATTTCCATAAGTAGACTCTCCTTCTTACTGAATCCTTATCCTGTCCTCTCTACTCGGGAACAATTCATTCTTCACTCGTACATAAGTAGAGGGCGTCGACAAGAGAGTTAGCGATCTACAGCTGGTGGACTGGTGGTGACACGGGCGGGCCCTGCTGGGGGAAAGGTTTTGGTCTTAGGGGGAGCAATTTTTATAGGAGGATAATAGAGCATGCACTTACTAAGGAGAAACCATTAGAGTCCCGGAAGCAGTTTTTCAAATGGGGGCAGATAAGGCACCTGGCCCTGATGGTTTCTCTATGGGCTTCTACCAGGAATGTTGGGATATTGTGAAATCTGACATCATGCAACTGGTACAGGGATTTATACAGGGGAAAGTGAAGATGGCTAAGTTGAATCAAGCTGCTGTTTTCTTAATTCCTAATAAAGGGAATCCCCAGACTGTAAAGGAGTACAGACCAATCAGCCTCATCAATTGTGTGTACAAAATCATTACTAAGGTGCTTTCTAACAGATTGATGCCAGTGATTTAAAAAATACCTAATACTCTTTCAGCTTTTATTAAGGGGAGGTTTATATTTGACAGTGTAGTCACAGCCCAAGAAATCCTCCACTGGTGAAAACAGAAAAAGGAGAAAGGGGTGGAAGTTGGATTTTGAGAAGGCCATGACAAAGTGCACTGGGGGTATCTCAGAGAAGTATTGGTGCAAAGAGGGTTTTTTGCGACATGGGTATCCTGGATGATGGCATTACTGGGAAAGCAGTTGATTCCAATTCGAGATGAGGACGAAAGGGAAGGTTGGGAGTGTCAAGGACGACTGATGAAGACCACCACAAAGGTCTCTTCAGTGAGTTCACCGGTTCCCTCGAAATCCATCCAAAAAGATGAGGGGTTTTGGTCTTTCGGGTCTGAGCTTATAAGCTTGACGGATAGGTCCTTCATCAAAGGGTTTCAGGTTGAATGAGCAAGCGTAAAGGTAAAGGATTCATTACTTGCTGGGGAAATCAAAAATTTAGGTCACACGATAGGTTCGAACTAGTGCACAAGAGACGAGTGAGTACATTCTTCTATTAACCATTCACATTCAGATTCGAGTAGAGAGTGAGACTAGCCCTAATTCTCATAACCCATCAATGCCCGAGTACCATTCATTCCCTGTGAATCCGTGAAGTGTTTAATAAAGAGGGATAAACTCGCTCATCATACAGTAGGGTGAGCTTTGTATTCTCTGAATCAAAGGCCAAGTCGCATTGTTCTAAGAGATATTCGTTCATCTTCTCATAGGCCAGCCGAATCTATATATGTAGTATAGGCCCTACCAAAACTATTTGAATAGGATTTTTATGAAGTAGGCGGTACTGCATTGGAAAGAATGTACGGGGGGAAAAGAGATGTTGAAAGAAAAGCAAAGTTAACAAAGACCAGCCTCCAATCTCGCATTGAAGAAACATTCCCTTTTCTTTCCCAAGCTATCGATTGAACTCTTTGCTAGAAGCTCTCTTTCTAGCCAAGTGAGTGGATCAATCGCGTGGATACTGATCTTAGCATACCAAGAGGCTGAGGGGAAAAAGAAGTATAGTTTGGTGGGGTGTGCCTCAAAAAACAAAATGGGGGATTAGGGTTAATTAACTTGAGAGACATGAATCAGGCCTTACTGGGAAAGTGGTGGTGGAAGGTGTGGTGTTGCTTTCTTAGGCGCTTGCTTCCGTCTTCAGTTCAGAAGAATGTTGCATTGATTGGACTGTACCCATTAGCCTCGCTACTACTGAAGATAACAAGGCAATATCCAGGGAACTAAAAAAAGCAAATATTCATATTCATGGTTGAGTGCCGCTTCCTACTATTATGCCTATGATAGTTCCGGTTCAGGTTGTGCCAATAAAACTCTTCTGAGTCCGGCACCTGCTCATAGGTCATCCATACGCCAGCTCGAGTGAACTTCCTTGGTAAGTCCTCAGAACCATTACGGTTAGATGTATACTTCTTTCTTATTTTCAAGTGAATATATCATAGATAGAGAGAGATATTGGTTTTGGTACCTGGTCGGTCTGATCCCGACCAATGGTTATCGTTATTAGCTTAAAACTTTCTTATGTCTCCTGGCATGGCCGAATAAAGTAGGTTAGGTGGAAAGGGAAGGCTGAAAGTGGTGCAAGGTCAGTCAACTCGCAGGTGGAAAGAACAAGATTCTGTTAGGGACGGGTGATTTACTGAAAACCAATGCCAATGACGAGATCTACATGCTTAACACACCGAGTACGTTCTCCTATCGATAGATGGAATCGAAATCGAATCCCGTGTCTTACTCTCAGCATGAAAAGCGATAGCAAGGTATTAATAAGAAGAGTGAGAATTGCTACCATGGAGTACTAATATAATTAAGAAGAAGAAGAAAAAAGACTTAATAAGAAGAGAAATAATGAGTAGGAAAGACAGACTCACTAAGGCAAGGCATCCAATTAAGTATCCCTATTTTCTTGATTACGATACAGAGGGATGGGGATATTGCACTATCTGGAACTGCCTTATCAAGCAAGAAAGGGAATCTACGCTGCATTAATAAATAAGTAGTTATTTATCGGTAACTGATGAATGAATAACTAAGTCCCGAAGGATATGATCTGTTGGCTTCATAGTTTCATCCCAATGTTAAGTAGATCGTGAGTGAATGCCGCTACCCGTTTTCCCCTTTTTCTATTGTTCGGGTGAATGTGCAGTCCCGAGTGGAATTCTTGTTCTCATGTCTGTTCCGTATCATTCATATTAAGAGCAGTGTGAGAACTGTGATTTCATATTCAGTTCTCATTTCTAGTTCCAATCCTCCGAGACTTGAATCAAGATCTCCACTTGCTTGAAGGAAAAGCAACGGAGAAACCGACAACAAACTGAGACCCATCCATCTTCTAGCCCGATCGCTAGCTTTTCGCGAAAGTAAGGCACGGAAGATCAAAAGTGTATAATGAAGGCTCTTCCTGGTCGAAAACGTGCTACTCCTCCTGCTCCTGCTGCGGATTCAATAGACTGCCTATTCATTCATGCCATCAATTCCTAGCGTAAACGCTGTCCTCTAGTTGAATGTCGGCGAATAAGATCGGCTTATCATCTCAGATGGGCATGAAAATTCAATGGCTAGTTCTGGCTTTAGATCGGATAATTCCCTTCCTCGCTCATCTTACTTAAGAAGTCCCACATGGGAACATTTTTTCTAGGTACTCTCGGATCTAGTAGTCATTGCCTTTGAGCTGGTAAAAGCCTCAACGGCCTGGAGTCGGCTATTCCTGATTCAGTAAAGGAAAGAAGCCTTGATCCTCAAATTAATCAGACTATTTTCCGTATTTCTACTCCAGGATTGGATTCTACTTTTTATCCGGACTGACTCTAATCGCCATTCTTCCTTGACTATGATACCGAACCCTTGGCCAACTTCACTACTTTAGCTATACCAAGTTACCTGCTTTACTAAGCGCTAAGCTCCTTATCTCAGGTACCTCTCGTCAAAATAAGACATGATATATTAATCCATCCCGAAGAGAAGACACGAGTACATATTATGGGGAAAACTCATATTGTACATATTCTAGTTTCCGTTTCCAAAACCTTTCTTTACTGGGAAAGTTTCTATGAACTCCCAAGCCCATACCCAGGTTAGACTGCCCTTTCCCATATACCGTCGCTCTATGTTTACCTAACAACTACTTACCCTAGCTCCAAGTACTACTGACATATCCTTAGTCCGGCACTTCTTTATGAACTTCCTGTAGGTTACCTATTTGACTGAATTCCAGGTAAAGCCCCACTTGTGATTAATACTAAGCCCCATTCGCTAATGCCAATCAATGCATGCACTACTGAACCAATGCCCCCCTGTCTTTACTAGTACTACCAAGCAATGACCGACCTATCCTTACTCTTTCCTTACTACCAAGCAATGACCTGTAGCTATCCCTAAGAACTAGTTATCATACATATTAGCAATAAAGTCATACATTTCCTTCGGCATGCCCTATTACTATTACCTTTTGACTTCGCTCCCAAGCCCGTACCCATTCGATTAGATAAGAGTGAGACTAGCCCTATTTTACTTTTATGAATGAACTTAATTGGAATGGAATTCATTACTAGTGTGAGATGGATGCGTACCGTGTCCCCATTGAGAGTAAAAACGCTCCAGACTTCGCTTTAGCTTCAGCTACAAACTAGGGACTTGGAACTTGCTAGAGCAGCTTACGGTGAGTACAATAGGGATTGGGCTAGTCAAATAGGTGTGCCTTCCTCATTCGAGCTAAAAGCTCTCCCTCGTCCAGGCATCCGGGCATTCATTTCACTGCATTTCCCTCATTCAATCACTGCATGAAAAAGAAGCCATGATTGCATTCCACTTGTCGTTGATAGGACAAGTTCACTGACTATATGCGAGTAGAGACTACAGGCAAGTAGTCTAAAAACAAGTAAGTAATAAGTGGATTATCCCTATAGAGCATAGTGACAAAAGTTCAATTTAGATATGTAAGTATCATATGTATAGAAAGAATGTACTTGCAATGAACTGGCTAAGTCCAACCAACCATGATGGCAGCCTGCCCCCTATAGCCAAAGCAAGCGAGAGCAAATAGTAATTTAATGGAGTAAGGCCAACTATTACCAATTATAGACAAGTTCAAAGACTCTATGCTCTGCTCATATCTATAAGGTAATCCAACAGGGGTTCATGACAACTATTGTGACTAAGGCAAAACGTGAAATGAAAAGGTTTTTCAATCTGTCCCACCCGAACCAACACATATGGTGGATTCATAGTTCTGATCTACCGGTATCATATGTATGTGTATCAATGCCTCTATCAGGCAGCCGGAAGTGCATCTCTTCTTTTTGCAGGACTTCTTCTCTTATTCCTCACCCAGCGAGTGTAAGGATGGAACGAGCAAAGAGTCATTGCGTAATTTCGTCTGCAATTGCCTGATCAAGATATCGAGTTCGACTACGGAAGGGAATCCTACCCGTTCCCAAAAGGGCGCTTCTTTCTTTTCTGACCATGAACTGAAAGGGGAGCCCTGTTCGTGTAACATGTTATGGTCTCAACGCCGATTTCCAAACCTACTTTATTTTCAAAGTAGCTTCGATACAGGAAGAGGAGCTAGAAGCCTTAATTCAAGCTAGAAATAGTGCTCTAAAGTAAGCTAAGCGAGACCCCCTTCCCGCCTTTCGCGATTCATCAAGCTGTGAAGGTGTTAATATTATCTCTGACTCGGATGAGAGAGAAGGGAAATAATTCCATTTGGAATTGAATCAGAGAAGAGGGCACGGTGGCTATCTATATAGGAAACCTTAGGAATCACTCTATCTAAGCCAGAAGATGGTTCAGGAGGCGGCGGAGGATCTCAGGAAACCAATTGATGCTTCGTCTTCTTCGCCTAGCCTTTCTGGACTTTGCCTTCGAACTGGACCGAGTCTTGCTTCTCCAGCTCCACCAGAGCATTTCAAAAGAGCGCTCGGGTACGCGGGCAAAGAGAAAGATCGTGTAACTTGACAGGTGCAGCCACGACGGCTTCTTCCTCCAGTAGCTCTTCTTCTTCTTCCTTTTCTCAGAGGTCAATTCAGCAGCTTCAGTGACTGCTTAGTCTTTGTATTGCAGGTTCTAATCCTGTGAGATGGATTCTTGTGGGCGGAGGTTACTCAATCAACTAACTTCTGGAAGGAGGACAGAGGGCGAGAGTGACCTTCCTAGGCTCGTTCATTCATTCACTCGAAAAAAAGAAAGGATAAATCATACTTCTAGGGTCGTTTGTGCAGAATGAAATCCCATACTTTGTGTTCTATATCGTGGGATAAAAAGATTTTGTGAAAACACTGCGGATTTCATTATCTTAAGTTAACTCTTTTTAAAACCAGACTATTAGGAAGGAGAATCTCTATGGGTCCCATTGAAATATCCTGGAAAAACATCTATGGTTACGACTTAACGAACTTTACTACTTATACTACATCCTTCGGTGATACAAGATATACCAGACTGTCTACTTCGTAGGGAAAGTTTACCTTTTCAATACTTTACTATTAGTTCTGTTGGGTGATACTACTAATATATACCTAGGCTATGGCTTTCATTTACCGGGAAAAACATACATTTTATGGGAAAGACTTATTTTTTTATTACCTTGTTTATTAGGTATAGCAAGTCCATGTTTAAAATAGAAATTAGTAGCTAAATGAATCCCTCTCATTACAAGCAAGATGGTTCTTTTGCAAAACTAGCCAAAATACTAGAGAGCAAAATGTTACAACTCAAATTGGTGTTGACCTGCATGGAACAATGCAGGTCAAAAAAGCTTAACAATTACGTACCAGTACCCGTACCAGTTGGGTTTTTAGCCGTTTATAATAGAATTGAACTGGGATATAGGATAAAAAGCCATTCATTAAACATTCCAAAATACCCAAACACCACAGAAAACTAAAATACCACAATCATGAATATAATGCCTAGAATCCATTTCAATACTTTTCTTACAGAGATCGTTTCTTTGAGTTTTTTTTACTCCTTGTCTTCGTTTCTTCTATTCTTTCCAGCGAGTAACGTAGGCACGAGCGAGTAACTACTAATGAGCTCGTAACGTAGGCACGAGCTCTACACGTAGGCATGTGTAGAGCCAAAAAGAGCAGAAAGACGAGCCAGGGAGCAAAAAGAGCGAGTAAAAATCAAATTCAATTTCTCCCAGGTTCGTGACATTCCTTCCCCCTGAAAACAATTATCGACCTCGAGAATGCATTGCAAAATTTATCGTATAACTGAGGGGTCGCTCATTTTATCAGCACCTTCAATTTGTTGATTTATAGCGCACATTCCATCTTTTGGCTTCGCCTCCTTGCTTTGCTGGTCTGAGCAGTTTCTATTATTGGAATTAGAACTGTAATGACAGCTTTCACTTCTACTACTAGTGTTGCGGCTGCTGCTAATACCCTAAGATACATCTGACAGGTTTTGTTTCTCCCGACCAGTATGGAAAGTTGCCGATGTTGAGGGGTCATCTTCTGTTATGAGGTCATGTCGGTTACTTGGCTGCTCATTCTCGTCTGCATCTTCCAATTTACCAATGCGGCTTTTTTCTGGTGCAGTTTTCTCTAGTTGTTCTTCCACCCGTGCATTGTCATCCTTTGCTATACCCCTTGAGTTTCCATCAGTTGAATAACCCTAAATTTTCTTCACAGCCTCGCGGCCCTTTCTTCCTTCTTGCTACTCTTCTGCTTCTTCTTTGTACCAGGCTTCATACCGAGCCTTGCTCCTTTTCGTTTTGGCTGTGCGGGTCAATTTTTTTCCCATTTTCTTGGTGTGCTTCAGCCTCGAATTGACCCTCAGCTGAGATGGAATGCTCTTCTTCCGTTTCTTTAGACCATCTATCTCGCCTGGATTTGCCTTAACGCCTTCACTGAGCTTGACAATTTGGTGCCATGAATGAAGGAGTGGGAAAGTTGACATGCTACTCCAGGTTTCTCTTATCGCAATGCTCTCCATTTTTTCAATGAAACTCTGGCTCCCTCAAGGTACTGTAACTCTTACTCCCTTCCTGACTCCTTGCTACTGTTACATTACTGCTCAGATTCCTTCCTAGCTGCTAACTTTTGGCTTCGAGACAGAACAAATGCACAACAAGGCGTTGACCTTCTTTCTCCCCTTGCCAGCTACCAGCACTTGTTCACATGGCTCCACCTCAGTGATGCTACTTTCTGCTGAAAAATGGAAATTTTCACCCTTCTTCCTTTCTTTCTCCACATGTACTATGCTTTGCAAATTTCTGACTTCCGCCCTTACATCACTAGCAAATTTAAGAACTGCCAACATTGTTTTGTAAATCTCACGAGTTTGGTACAGACCAAAACAGAATTTGAAGTTCTGTACCCATCTCAAGAGTATTGGAAATAAAGCAATCTGTTCTCAATGAATTAACCTTGTACCCTTGCATCTCTGGGTCTTGATTCCTTATCTCTTTACTCTTCATGTTATCTTCAATCAACACGAGATCTTATAACCTATTGTTGAGAGGTCCATCAGTTGTCGTGCTGACTTGGCCAACAACTTCTTCAACAGAAAGAGTCACTTCGCCTCCATCCAGTTCGCACGCTATAGCCCCCTTCATTCGCTGGCCCACTTGTCAGTGTGAGTGGTGCTCGCCGCGGCCAGTATGTTAGGAATAGGGCCCATCTTCAGCACTATTTCCTTTAATGAACTGCTGCCCAATTTGCTGACCATCTTACCCATCGTGCCTTTCTTTCCCAATTCGATGTTTAACCAGTCAATCTTCTCCACAGCTACTCCCAAATAAGCTTGGGTTCGTGACAATACCCCCCGCTCCAGAGAATTCTCGACCACGATAATTAGTTGTAGTTGTGCTTGTCTAATTGCGGGGTCACCCTTCTCTTCAGCATCCTCAATTTGCGGATTTCGCTCGTGCTTCCAATTCATCTGCCCCTAAGCTCCTTCTCGTTTCACCCACTCAGTCACTCTAGGAATAGAGACCGAATTGTCATCAATTGCAGCTTCGGTTGCCTGGGCCATTGAGTCATCTTCATGAGAGAATAAAAAGAAATGAGGTCTATTGGCTTGAGACCGCTAACTCCACCATTTGCCTTCTTCACAGTTTTGTTTACTTCTATCGAATTGAGCCCCATTTTCGATTCAATATCTGCTTATAGACAGCACAATCTTACTTTGATGATGCTGTGCTTCTTCTTCCTTTCTCTGCTTACCACCCATATCGATTCACACAGCTTCACCTCCACTTCACCACCACTCAGATCAGCTCTATCTTTGAGTTTAGTTTGACAGTTCGGTTTGTATATTTCACCAGTTTGATATAGATCAAAACAAAATTGACATTGCTCTACCCGCCTCAGTAATGTGAAAACTAAGGGAATCTTGGCTTGGTAAAGTACCCCTAGGAAGAAGGAAATCTCGAGCCTGACTCTTGCTGGTATCCTCAACAAAAATGATATCTTCGAACTTGCTGTTCACAGGTTCATCCATAGGGTTCTAACCATCAAACACAGGAAAATCAAGTCTAGGTAAGAAAACCTTTTGAGAAGAAGTCTGAAAATCTTGATACCGGTTTCCCTTACCAGATTCATGCTTATCCTCAGACCCTTCTTCATAGGGAGGTATATTTTTATCACCCCTTCCTTCTTCTCTTTCATCTCTTAGTGGTCTTCTTGCCGAGTTACTCCCCTCACCGGCTTCTTGCCTCTTGTCAGCAATCAGTGCCTTGATCAAGACTGTCAGACCATCAACAGACTCTTTGAGCTGATTGATCTTCTCATCTTTAACTCTGATTGAGGCTTGAAGCTGATCGTGTTGGATCTGAGATGAAGTTCGAGTTTCTCGAGTGATCTGATCAAGCCTCTCGTTGATCGCCACCAGATCTAACCCAGCCCCATCGTCAACATACTCACTTCCCTTCTTCTTCGGCATGTTACTGTTTCTCGATCTCTCGATGGGTTCAGTGCATAGGCTTTTCTTGACTGTCTTGCTTAAGGAATGGTTCTGGAAGGCTAGGTTCGTAGGCTCCTCTCTGCACAGGAGTACAAGGTGCCCAACTAGGTTTCATCGTATCCAGCCGAGCTAGCAATTGCTCGATATGCTCGATTTGCCCGATCGCGGTCGCCATCGCTATCCCTCCTCCTGCCTTCCTGATGTGCGGCTTGAACTGTGAATGAATTTCGACTTGACGAAGCGGAATCTCAATTGAATCGGAGGACCCATTACTGGAACGAATTCCAAAGAAAAGAAAATCGCAAGGATTTGAAGGTCTGATAATGGCGGGTGGTAAATCCGATCACTCGTCCCGACATAGCTATTCATACTTGACATATACCGGTGCTTGGCTAGCTACTTGATTCCCGTGAATAAACCATTGCTTGCTTCTCAACCTAATAAGGCATCCCGTGACAACAACTTGACTCGACTTTTTCAACCAAACCTTGCCATTCTTTTTTTCTAGTTTTCCTCCTCAAATATTGAATTGGTTGCTTACACCTGTCACTCTGATCGTTCTCGCTTGCATGCCTGAAATATACTATCGAGATTTTCCTTCCTTCTTTGTTCGCAACGCCAATGTTGAGATGAAGTGCTTTTCTACAAATGCTTTCTTTGACTCTTGAGAAGCCGAGAATTGCTGGTAGCTCTAGAAGAGAAAGCATGGAAAGCCAATTCTAGGTATTAGATCTCATCCCTTATGAAATGGTAATGTGGCTTACTACTTAGTCCTAAACCTTTGATCCTGCTTGCTTGCTCTTTTTCCACTACCAGGCTCCTAATCACTTTATCCTGTAGTCTTTGTAATTCTTCCCTTTATTCTTCTTTCATCACTGCTATTTCTTCCAACAACACTCTTCTCGCTTCCTTTCTTTTCTTTCTTCACGTATTCTTTCTGCCTCTTTCTTACGATTAGCAGCAAGAACTTCAATTTCAAACTTCACATAATTCTTCAGTTGATCAATAAAGGTTGACATCCTAGCCATTGTTGATTCTTCAACTTCATTAAAGAGTAATGACAATACTTTCAGACAAACCAGTTCCATCTCATATGTTTCGAAGCTATTCACTATAATCATCTCTGTACTATTCAGTTCTTTGCTTAAGATTTACTCCTTAGCTGATGGTGGATCCCTCTGCATAAGGGTGCCCTTTATAAGAGGGAACCGACTATAGACATTTTGAGGATCGGTGAAATCACTCGTGTATTCTTCGATTTTCTTTTGACTTTCTCTGAAAATATCGTTCATGGACTCGTCTTTTGGACAAATAGAATGCCTCAACATCCTTTCCCCTTTCTTCTAATAACTGGAACACCGAATCCTATAATCTCTAGTGACAGCTGCCTTCATTGTTGGCTTGTAAGTACCCATACATATTAATCATCCTTAATCTATCCTCAAAGAATGTAATGAACTTTTCTACTTATTTAGCATAGTTTGGTTTTGAGGAAGTCAAAAAGCCTACCTTATTAGACAGATGAGATGAAAGACATACTGAAATGAAAGAGAAACTGGATTGATGATGATGATTAATCATCAGTGCATATATACATAAGAATATGATTGTATGGTTTGGGTGAACACAGAAATCAAAATAGAACGTCTATTTCATGTTTAGTCCATGTGCACAAGAGAAAAGGTTTGTAAATGGTAACGATTTGAATTCTATTTCTTACTTTTTCTTACTTCTAAAGAAAACCTTTGATTTGGAGAGATTTTCCTGATACAAGTTGACGAGGGCGCGCCGCAGGTTTATCCTACATTTATAAAATGCTTAAGAATAGTTTTTTTGGTAGGTTTGGTATCAACCCAAAGAGTTCTATTACTTCAATCTGCGATCCCAAATATACAAAGAGTTGGTTAATTACGAGGGCGAAGCATCTAGTCAATATTTGGGTCACAACCGTTTTCTATGTACCTATCTGGTAAATACAATACAATCTGAGGATTTAAGTGTTCCCCGTAACGCTGCTGTTCAAATAGCTGCTGCCTTTAAAGCTAATGCAAGGAGAAATATGTACCCTTATATTAGCAGAGATGCTTGTTACTACACAGATACGGATTCCGTTGTTCTTCCAAATCCTCTTCCATCAGATGTTGTTTCTCAGAATGAGATTGGTAAGTTTCAATTAGAGTATGAAGTGAAGGAGGCACGTTATCATACAATGCATGGGGGACATTGTTCATCGTGTGCTCGAGGACTATGAAGACCCAGGAGTCATGTGTGTGTTCCCCTACTTAGTGTACTGGCTTTGTGGAATGAAGTTATGGGTCGTTGACTGGTCAATCAACTGGGATAAGATAATCTCTTTGAACCCACTCTCTCAGGCTTCAAGCTTTGACTTTAGTTTTGACTGCCCATGGTGCGGACCAGGGCTGTGCTTATGTTGGACATCGGTTGCCAAGTGCTACTATATAAATAATGTATGAATTTGCACTCTCATTTGGAATTTCTGATGTTTTTATTGTCTATTCAGAGAAAGTGGTTTCTGCGCTTGATTTCGCTTTCTGGCTCGTTTCATTTCCATTACACTCGCTGGGTGACCTTAAAAAATTCTGTATTATCCGCTGTTCCGCTATATATATTATCTTTGTTTAGAGTACCAAAAAATATATTAAAACAAATTGATAGGCATAGATGTCAATTTTTATGGCAAGGGTCTGGACCTAAAAAAGCTTATGCCTTAGTAAATTGGAAAACCATTTGTATGGCTAAAGAAATTGGAGGTGCAGGTATTTTAGATTTAGACCAAATGAATATAGCTATGCTCCTGAAGTGGTGGTGGAAATTGAAAGATCATTCATATTAGAGCTTATGGAAATCTGTAGTTATATATAAATACTATTCTGACAACAGGGCTCTTCAATTCTCTTCTTTTTGGAAAGACATTAGTAAATTAGAGGGTTTAGGTAACATTAGTGTGACATATTCACCTGGGCAGGAAAGCCAAGTGTTATTTTGGTTAGATATCTGGCATCAGAATTGCCATTTAGCTGCTACATATCCTCACTTGTATTCCGGCAACAAAAATGTTTCTTGAAAGGAAGTCATACTATCTCAGGGAGACTCTGTTATTTTCAATAGAACCTTGGGTGGTGTACTCTTACAGGAATGGACTGATATCCTATACTTAGTCATATTTCCTTTACACATCAACAGGATAGGGTGTCCTGGAGATGGAACTCTACTGGGAAGTTCACAGTGAAATCAATATATCAATTTTTGAACGGGAAAATACCAGACTTTTTATTTGGTGGCAATTGCCAGTACCTCCAAAGATTAGGGTATGTATGTGGTTGTTGACTAAGAAAAGAATCCTCACCAAAGTGAATTTGATTAAAAAAGGATGGTTAGGTAACCCTCACTGTCATTTCTGTGGTATGGATGAAGATGTGAATCACTTATTTGTTAAGTGTTCATATACTAGAAAAATATGGTTCTGGATGGGTCAATTTAAAGTAAAGATGAATTTACAAACTGGTCCTCTTTTGAGGATGTTATTACATTTGCCTTATCTCTAGATGGTATACATAGAACTGCTGTCTTGCTTACTATTAGTGCAGTGTTTTGGACGGAAGCACAGGAATGAGATCTGCTTCAATGGTAAAACTGTTCATTCAAATAGAAATACCATCTTACTTACTATTTCTTTATTGCAATATAGGTTAGGGCATGTTAAAGACTCCATAGGGCAGGCTACACAGGCATGGATGCCAGCTGACCTGGCAGAGATACCTTTGCAAGAATGGGATCCGGCTAAAGGGCAGATAGTGGCAGTTGATGTTGCTGGGAACATACCAGAGAGGGTCACTGATGAAGACTAGAAGATAGTTGGTTATTTTAGAAGTTTGAACAGGAGTTTGTCCTCCTGCTAACTTGAATCCAGAACTTTTCTGTTTTTAATATTTTGTTGCCTGGTGTATGTACCAGTGCTTTTGGATGTTATCTTTGATGTTTTAGGGACTAGTGTGTGGTACAGGTGCTCCAGAAAGAAGGAGTTTGGGTTTTCTCTCCTTCTGATCATCGCCTAGTTAGCAGTAAAACCTAGTAGTTGGGGACTAGATGCTTATGGGTAGTTTAGTTGGTAATTTGGTTGTATTTCAAACTCTTTTGCTAATGCAATGGGCATGAAAAATGGCCTTTTTCTCAAAAAATTAGATTTGAAAGTGAGATTTAGAACAGTATAAAAACAGATCGAAAAAACTCGTAAATAGTTTTTTTCCGCTTGTAGTCAGCGCTTCTTCGGTTGTGCCCACCTGCCTAGTTCTTCGTTTTTTAAAGGGAACCTTTATTTTATTTGGTCGAACCAGTAGTGTCTTCTTTGTTTGAAGTGGTTATTGCTTAGGGCGAGGGTGTGGTCCCCAAAAGGAGCACCTATTGTATTGCATTTCGATTCTAATTATTATTAAAAGTTTGGAATTTTAAAAGACAAAGGGCCAGTCCTCACCGCAATGACCTGCGCTCCAGTGCTTTGTGATGATCGGCTTGCTTGCCAGGGCTAGGTTATCAGACTCGTAATCCCTTCTTCTGGACTTCAATACTGGAGCGGGCCATGACTTACTTCATGGAGAGCCTCCCTCTCCTCGCTGAATGACTTAATAAATCTCTTCCGACTGAGCTATGCTTGCTATCAATTTTCGAATATTTACTCTATCTGACCGGCTTATACACCCAATTATTCTCTTCCAAGCCACCCTGCCAGAATGAACTGCTTCTTCCTTCGATTATGCTTTTTTGAGCCTTTCCGTTTGGAGGAAACTCGCCCACTCTCTTGGGCTGCTTTGCTTATAAATATCCTCTTTTTCGTAACCCATTCAAACCAATTCGGTTGGATCTTCATTAGTCCTATTTCCCTCTGAAGACAGAAAGAAAAAGAATGCGCTTCATGCAATATACATACTTTCGCTACGTTACTTTTGCCAAGGCCTTTGGATGACTTGCATGCCTCTGATGTTGTTTTACAAATAAATAGGATATATGCGCGAAAGACCAATCTGAATAGTGCCGCAACAGGTCTTATCTCTCCCCTTCTTTAGAAACTCCCTTCTTTAGCTCAGATGGGGTGGGCAGTCTAGCAGGGCAGGTTTTGCCATGGATGTATGATTCCACATTCATTATTTAGTGGGTGGCGCCTTGCTTCAGCAAGCGATAGGCGGCACAAGGCGAGTCGATCAACGTCTGGAATAATAGATGAAAGAACTCCATGGGATGATATCTATGCGCCGGAATTCATAAATATCTTGTAAAAAATTACACTCATCGTAGAAAAATATTTGATGTGAAAAAAGAAAGGAAGCTGGATATGAGTAGATGTTTTTGGTAGAAAACTTCTTTCGGGGGAGGTCGTCTCGCTCGATGCGTCATTTTCTGATGTGTCTTTTCATATTAAGAGTTCTGGCGGAGTTATTGAAAGTGCTCAAGTCAAAGCTGGATTACCGATAAGGATGCTACAATGTGCGAAATTCGAAACTTAACACGACCCCAACGAGCTCATGCACTCAAAGCCCAGAGCCCCTATAGGAAAGCAGCGGTGTATGTATGTGAAAAAGAGAAAGTGACGCACTTTTTTTCTTTTCGGTCTGCGGTTGGTTGGTCCAAAGAATGAGAGTCGGCTTCCTTAAGTCCGTTCTTCCTCAGTAGCTCAGTGGTAGAGCGGTCGGCTGTTAACTGATTGGTCGTAGGTTCGAATCCTACTTGGGGAGATTGGATTCATTCATAATTCGCATTTCTTTTGATATTTTCCGATCCCACAACTCAAAAAAAGAAAATGAATTTCAGTGATGGACCCTCTTTCTCCTTTTTTTTCTAAAGACGCAGCAGAATCGTCAAAGAAAGGGGACACCCAAAGTGGGAAGTTTCTTTTTTGAAATGTCTTTCAGGCTTGGTTCCAACAAGCAACGGATTGAGCACACTAGCGCTAGCGCGAAAGCCGTTGCGCGTTAGCACGCGCATCCGTTTTCTTGCTGGAGGGAGTCGAGTAGTATCTTCATTCATGAGCCTCCAGGGATTAGTCTCTACTCTCTACTAGCGTAATTCGAAGAACGAGGAAACTCGGCTGGCTCGTTCATGAACTAGTTGGGTGAGGTAGGAGGATGGATGTGGTCCAATGGCCTCAGCTCTGCCAGCTTCTTGTAGACTGCCTGTCTCCGAGAGTAACCTTCACCCGGGGGGGCCCCTCCCTCTGGGGGGTAGGCTCGCTCCTTCCAACGCAGGGGTTTCTTTCGTCACCCAAGTAGTGAGTTTGAGAGTGCCCATACGTTTTTTCCCACTTGTACTTCTAGGCCGCCTTGCCCCATAGTCTTCTTTCTTGGGTGAATTAGATTCAGTATTTCCATAGAAAAAAAAAGCCCACTAATAGCTGGCGATAGTAGACCTTCCTCTTTGGTCTAGTTGACCGCAGCACCTATTCTATTGCGCTCATACCTCTGACGGATCGGTTCATAGGAAGAGTGAAGGCTGATGTAGTGGTATGTAGGCTGAAGTTTTTTTGGTACTTTTTTTTGAACTAGGTCGTCTGATTATGGATTGAGTAAGCGGCTGCTACGCCCTCAGGTAAGTAGGCCTGATCGAAAGAAGGCAAACAAAGGAAAGTTCGAAGCGTGCGCTAGCTTCTTCGCTTTTGTCAACTGAAGTGGCGCGTAGGACCAACTCACTGATAGCTGATAGTTAGTTGGCCCCCTTCGCGAGCCAGCCGAGCCTTTTCTTTCTACTTTCCTAAAAAGGCCAAAATGACCTGACGGGGACAGCTACTTTTTTTTAGTGCAAAATCCCGGTAGGTTACTGTTTAATTGAAAGTAGTTAAAAAAAGGGGGAAATAGCTCAGTTGGTTAGAGTGCTGGTCTGTCACGCCAGAAGTCGCGGGTTCGAACCCCGTTTTCCCCGCCCGATCCTCCAACTTCCTCCTGCCCGACCCTTTTGGTCTTCACTGGAAGTTGCTTATCCCGGTGTAGCATGAAAGAAAATTCCGATTTTTTCTTCGGTCTCCACCCGGGTCGCGTCTCACCGCAGGCACTGAATGAGTGGGGATCTTTCTTCCCAGGTCTGACCAAGGAAGGACTTACACTTGTGGCGAAGAAAAAGTCTACCATCCAACCGAAGGAACGAGCCTGTACGATGTAGGGCTTCACAAAGAAAGAACCTAACCGAAGGCGGACACGGGAAAAGGCAAAAAAAGGAGTACGAGCAAAGGTCGACTCTTGATGTCCACTCGGAAGGGCACGTAGAGATCCGATTGGGCTTATAGTTTAATTGGTTGAAACGTGCCGCTCATAACGGTGATATTGTAGGTTCGAGCCCTACTAAGCCCATCTGACCTCCTTCCAGAATGACGGAGGGACCTTAAAAAAAAGAGAGAGCCGCCCGAAATGAAGAAAATTTGACTCAAGGATGCTGTGGCCGTCTGCCATCGCTGGAACTGGCGTCAAGGATGGAACCTCTCACTAACTATTGGCTACTTTGAGCGCCTCGCTCCTTGTGATCCCGCTCTACTATCCATCTTATCCTGGTAAAGTGCCGCCCCTGTGAACTGAATTACTGCTGAAATTCAAAAAAGTCTACCTGTTATAGGCAGCGAGTGATATCTCGAGCCGGGAACGTGAGTGAACTCGCAGTAGGGTTTTGATTATGCGGGGGAGTACCCCCTCTATCATCATATGAAATGCAAGCCTTAGCCTATTCATCTTCAGTCAAGTATTAAATACCACACAAAAGCAATTCGTACTTCAATGCAGATTGTCTGCGAAAGGAGAGCGGAAGTTCTGTATGTAAAGTAAAGAACTTTTCTTTTTCTTTCTCTTCCCGACGATATCAATCAGTACGTCAGCCTGGGCACGGCATAACTGTCAGGAAAAGCTCTTTAGTGGTGGGCTTATCCCTCACTCAAAATAAAGCCCAAGGCAAAGATGGTAGCCTTCCTTAGGAAGACACTAGAAAACCATGTTTAAGGGAAGAGAGTAAATATAAGAACTAATCTTTTGAATTCACTTCCTCATTTTATGGTGGTGAACCATTGGCCAAGATTTCTTGTTCCAAGAGACTGGGCGTTACTGTGGAAAAAAGTCCATGACTTCTCATATATCCCCCTAATGCATGATGCATTAAGCTATGCATTGAAGTGAACCCTCAATAAAATTAATGCATGCACGTTTGCTTTAATCTAGAATTTCTGATTATTCAAAACTCTTTTTATTCCTATAAAATGATGTACACATGACAACAAAACATGCCATATCAATGTGAACATATCAAACTGGCGCATGAAAAAACTTCTTTTTTTGTTTGACTGGAGTACCTTTTTTCTGGTGATAGCTGGAAGAAGCTAAACTGTTGAGAGCAGAGGGACAACATGACATGGCAGTTAGTTTGGGGAGGTACATCATAAAAAAGTATCCTAGGGGATAGGATATTTCAAATGTATACCGGCTGATCGGTAGATGGCCGGCCGAAACTAGATCTAGCAAGTAATTCTTTTTTTAATATCTAAGTATTACTCCATACTTTAATTATTTGTATATGGTAAATTACCTTACACTGAAAAACCAGTATCTAGGACTAGATAACATGACCTTCATAATAGTGTATTCTTTCTACCTACAGAGAAATGACTAGGATTTCTGAAATGCACCTAGTAGTTCTTTCTTTACTTTTTCTTGTTACTTACTTTTGGTTTGATGTTTGGCTGTGGTGTAAGGTCATCATTATTATACTCTTTTTTCAATTTCTTCTGTCCTACCCTGCCAACACTATGCATTGGTTTCGCACCCCTGATTCTTGTTTCATTTTCATTTTGGTTGGGCACTATGTATAGCTCAAGAACTATAATAGAGCAGTACCTGAATGAAGCAATCGGTGGAGCTTACAGAGTCGAGAAAGAACATAGGTAAGTGCATATCTAGGCAGTGCCAGACCTACTTCCGTCTGGCACACTACACTGATGGTCTTTTCAAAAGCTACGAAGAAGGACTCGCATCGAGTGAGTGGCAAGCTGCTCTTAAGCTAAGGAAACATAAGGTACCTCCAGAACCTTTGAAAGATCACTACTTTATTTACTACCGTGTTATCTACAATAAACCGCATAAATCATCCTAAACTAGCATCCAGTTCCTATTTAGGTTATTTCAGCATTCAAATTTGTACCATTAATTCAGAGTCATTGCTTACGTGGAATGGGCGGGCAGTCTTTTTATTGCAAGATATATATAAGAAAGATGAGTCATTCCTCCACACTACTTGAAAGCAAAATGATGGCAGGGACCAACATGGGAACTTTGAAACTTTAGGAACCAGCATGTTGGTGATACTTTAGGGACCTATTTCAGTAACTTACCTCTATTGTAAGATGCATATTTGTTCTTTATGTATATGGGAACGCTATCTCTTTGATTGGCGTTATATTGAATGAAATGAAGTTTTTAGTAACTTGGTGCTGTTGGAACAATGGGAAATAAAAGGGCACAGAATGAGAGCTCCTTTTTCAAATTCTCTTTAGACTGACAAAGTGATTTTTTTCCAGACTAAAGAAGAGCTGGATGGATGCGCTGATTAAAAGACGTTGATAGGGTGGGTAAGTGCTAATTTTCATATTATATTAAGAATTCCATGTTTTTCCCATAGCCATGCAAATTCATCCTCAGTGGAAGAATTTAAATGAGTGGATTTTCTTATGTCCTTAATTTTCCTTCTCTACTGTCTCAGAGTATAAGTTAAGTAGCCATTACATCTTACATTACCTTTATTTAGAAAAACCATTTGCCAGGGAGATGGACTTGTTAGAAGTTGCAGCAAATGTAGCAGGAAAAGAATTAGCTAGTAAGTCATCCCCATACCACTGATCTAGCCAAAATCTAATAGAGTGTCCATTCCCTACTGATCTAGTAGAACCTGTTTGAATTATATTAACTTACTTCATTATATTAAACCACATATATGAAGAAAGTGTTTGTAGAGTATATGTCTTTTTAGTTTGCTTTAATTAAATCCTTCCACAAACCATGGTAATCTTTATTCTAATAGTTGAAAATTCACTTGCCTAGCAAAGCATTATTAATATCCTTAAGGAAATACCAAGACCTCCAAAATGTTTCTTTTGACAAAGAGATTTCCAGCTGGCCAAGGCAAAGGATTTATTAGCTTTCCCTGACCAGAAAAAGTTTCTTCTAAGTTTGTCAATTTCATTTAAAACCTAAATAAAGAAATTAAATAAAGAGAGAAGGCAGTTAATACAGAGTTAATTAGAGTAACTCTTCCTCCCCTGGAAAGTAAAGGCTTCTGCCAGGTTTTAAGTTTAGCTTGACATTTGTTAATTAATTCCATCCAATTTGCTTTACTTGGTCCTTTATAGTGGAGAGGAATACCTAGATATTTGAATGGAAGCTTGCCTAGTTTGCCACCAAGCATCTCAGCCATAGAATTAGCTATATTAGAGGGAACATTGATGGGAATTAGTTCTGACTTAGCATAATTTATTGATAAGCCAGAGCTACCTTCAAATGCCTTTCTTTAGAATCCATTTGGTTTTATCAATGAATTGTTGTTCGTTTTTGAGAAAAAGGATAGTTTAATCTGCATATTGCAGATGACACACTTTGGTGTTGTTAAGTAGATTTGGACCAAGACCTGTCCAGCAGTTATGCTTTTTTTAATTAATTTACTTAGACTATCAGCAACAAGGATAAATAGAAGAGGAGACAAGGGATCCCCTTGCTTGACTCCTCTTCTACATTCCAGATAATTGCTTAGTGAACCATTTCTATTTATTGCAATTCTACCTCCTCCAAAAAAGGTTTTAAGTGAATTAATCCATGAGGTGTTGAACCCTCTGTGTTCCAAAGTAGAAAAGAGTAAATGCCAATTTACTTTGTAAAAAAAAGGCTTTCTCATAATCTATTTGGAAAATAAACCCTTGTTCTTTGTGTTTATGAGAGTAATAAATTATTTCATGAGCAGAGAGAATGCTATCAAGGATTGATCTTCCCTTTAGAAAAGCACTTTGGTTTCTACTTCTAATTATGCTCAGGATAGGCTCAATTCTGGGCAATGATTTTAGTAATAATTTGATAACTTACATTGAGGAGGTCTGTATTGATTTAGCCTCTTAGCTTCCACTGTCTTAGGAATGAGGCCGCTAAGGATAGCCCTGTTTAGTTTATTAATTTGAAGAGTACCTTGATTCTAGTTTTGTATAAGAGTCATTAAATCTGAGCCTACCCACCCAACAAGATGTGTAAAAAGAAAGAGGAAAACCATCAGGACCTGGGGCCCCATCTGTATTCATAGAATTAATAGCAGAAAGTACTTCCTCTTGAGTAAAGGCTTGATTAATTAAGTTGTTTTCATCATGAGTAACTAGTTAAGAAGAATCCCAATCAATAGAGTTTAGGTTGCACCAGTTAGTGCCCCCTGTGCCAAACAGCTCCTTAAAATAATCAAAGGAGTGTTTCAGCAGGTCAGGTAAATGAGCATTTGCAGTGCCATAAATTTAAAGAGAGTCAATTCGACTTTTCTTTTTTCTTAGAAAAATTGTTAAAATATTTGGTGTTTCCCTTCCTTTAACCATTTCACTTTAGAAGTAAGCTTTCCTTTTCTGTGAAAGTCCTCCTTCCTCTGGACAAAGATTACATTAGAGGCGCCTCGACCCGAAAGAGCATGAAGCAATCAATTAGGACGGAGCCCTGCTACAAGAAAGGAAAGGACTTTGCCTGGTCTAGAGTTCTACTTCTAAAAAGAGAAAGCCACTAACTATAAGAAAGAGGAGGAAGCGGGACTTACCTCTGTTCGAGATACAATGAATCGAATAAATAAGTCTTATGGAAGAATGTTGAAGACGGACGATACAACCCAACTAAAAGTCACAAAGCTCACTTCGCTATCAGGCCTAGCAGCAGCTTCATAATATAGGTGGGATAGATTCATTGCTTCCTAGGTGAGATAGATTAATTGATTGAATGTTATAGGATTTGAAGTCGAGCATTAGTTTGAACGACATAGACTACTCTTTTCCAACTAAGCACTTACTTCCTGTACTAGTCAGAGTCTAACTGAGCTGCGTAAACTCTACCTGTGAAAGAATGAATATGAATAGGAAGGCCCGCCGCAAATGCAGTCCTTAGGCCCAGCCTCGCTCTATCTATTCTATATTCGAAGAGTGCGTGCGTTCCTCTTTTCTAGTTCTAGTAAGCTCTCGTAAGAAATTCCAGGGTTTCAAATCCTTTATTACTTCCTCCTGCTCTTAGGCATGCTTGGTCTGCCCTCTTTCTTGACTTATGTCATTCGGTGTCTGAATCCTGCCCTTCTAACGCTACTCGAGAGTCGGAGAGCATTCATTCATGTGAGATTCTATATGTAAGTTCCCTTGGGGTCAAAGCGTTTTCTTTCTATGAAAATGGAATGCTAACACTCACTCTGTCTAAAAAAGCAGCTGTTCTACTCTTATATAAGAATAAGATAAGAAAAAGGAGACGCATCTTTCTATCTAGAGTGACCTATTTATACTCCGAAGTCCAAAGAAAGGCTCAGTTTACTTCTCGTTAAACAGCAGAAAAGGAACTGGTGCTTGCTTTTTCTCAAATAGAGTTGCAAAGGCAAAAGATTCAGGATCTTGCGTCGGACTACTCGCATTAGAAGACTTGAGCTATTGATTCCTCTCGCACTTCCGCCCGCCCTTAGATCTTTTGTTAGGAAGAAAATAGGGAGCTCCTCATCCAAGCCTCACTAACAGGAATTGGGTACTTCTTCTTCACTGTTTGCTTGTTTAACTGTCTGTCGTCAACACACAAAGAAAGGCCTACTTCCATCCTTGACAAGTAAGGCAGGCGGGTGAAAGGGACTAGTTTAGGGCTGGATCACACCCGGTTTCAGCAGCTCTTACACGATTTTTTCAATCAATATTTTATAAAAAGAGCTAGATCTTTATGTTCATTAACTGGCTTTGAGTTGAGATTAGAGGCATTGGTTGGTCGGGTAGTAGTGTACTCCTAAAACACGTAAGCATATTGTTGTCAAACTATTTACACTTCCTTGAGCTAGACCCTGAACTGCTCCACTTGCGTCAAACATATGGAACATATATACGCTTACTACCCTTTTTTAACTCTTGCTTGATGTTTCTCTTTTCACATATCTTTACCTCTCTATGCCACCCCCTCCCCTGACAGCAGCTTTCTCGACTCTGGGAAAACCAATCATCTCCCTATCTCAACAAGCTTACTATCCACGAGACACTAGGCATATACTGGTGCCGATCAGATCAGGGTTGGTGACGAGGTCTTTCTATCCATAACCTTGTCCATCCCTCTATTCCCTCTCAAGCAGCACTCTAAACCTGACCAATGTACTTCATGTGCCAAGAACCTTCTGAGCATTTCTCAACTTACTATAGAGAATGACGTTCTTGTTGTATTCTTTCCTTCTTTTTGTGGAATCAATCAAGGATGGGGCAACACAGCAAATCCTTCTCACCAGCTTGAAGGCGGCCTCTACAAGATTCCTATTACTTTCTCTTCTCCTACTAAATAAAGCCTACCTTGGTGAACTGGCCTAGAGGTCTCTCCCGCCTGAGTCATCCAAATGATAGAATTTTGATAACTGTTTTGCAAACACACAAATAAATGGACAGTTTCTTCTTTCAAGTTCTCTTTCTTTATGCCATGACTGTAAAAAAGCTAAGGCTCATAAGTGTTTTCTTTGTGGGTAACTTCTGTTTCTTTGTAGCTTGTGCATGCTGGGCAGTTTACTCCACTCGTGTCAATCGTTACTATCTAATGCTTAGAGATGCTCACACTTGTTTTTCTTGGAGAGAGTGCCATCCAAATCACAGGCATTCACTGAGTTTCAATTTCGGGTAGAAACCCTTGCTCAAGAAAGACTCTTCTGGCTCAAAGTTCAAGCCCCCGCACTTACCCTGCCATCACCCCCCCGCACACTCCTTAACAAAATGGTGGAACGAAAGAAAGCGCGTGTAGTCTCAGCCTCGCGATCATGTCTCATGCAAACATACGCCCGAGTTTTGAGAAGACATTTTAGGAGGCCTCAATTGAAAAAAGTTTACGAGAGGCAGTTGGTATCCCAAATAGGAGTCTTTACCCAAGAAGACTTATCCGCGCAGGTTTTGATAAAAAATAAGCGAAAAAACAGACGGTTTTGAGTTTCTCTTTATGAAAGAAAACAAGCATTTCAGTCTATGTTCTATTGGAAGATCCTTCTGTTCCAGACGGTGCAAAGGAAGCAGATCAAGTTATTTAATACTCTGACTCAGAGCGGGCACTAGCCGCATTGTCATAATCTCTCAGGGACTAGCTGGAAGGCAAGGACTTTTTCATACAAAAGGGTAGCCCCATCCCATGAAAGTAAAGGGAACGAAGAAAGGAAGTTCAACCAAGGCGCGAGTTCCGGGCAGCGATTCCGAATCCGAGGCCGACTAATGTTATACCTACATCAAGAAAGAAGGAAGATCAACACCGGCAATCGACCTAGACACGCCGTCACATTCGTTGACCATCGTAACTGTTCCCGAACGACACATCAAGGACTTTACTCCAAGAAAATGGGATCGAGGTGAAGAACTGAAGACATTCTTCGTACCACCCGCAACCGGGGGTAAGAAGGTCACACACAAAGGAATTCTATTCTATGAATCTGGGGGCAGCGAGCTTGAAACGCCAGAGCCACCAACGACGACAGAAACACCCGGCGTTCACAAAATGACGCCTCTGAGGTTCTGTAATAAAGAACTAGACTGTTCGATAAAGCAGGATGCTTGAAGCCACTTTCACGAAAAGAGATTCAAATCTTCCACGTGATCCAGCGAGCAATGGAATAGATTTTCTAGTAAAAGGAGGTTTTTTTGATCAAACCAATTTTGACATCAACAAGTAGCTTTAAAAACATGAAATTAATGTATAAGTAATTTATGTATTGCGCATGATTACACTATCACAGAGAAATCAAAAATAGTATTTTTCTAACCAAAGTAAAAAAATTAGCTCACATTAATTATGCAGCTATTGAGACAACAAACCATTCTGGACTAATGAGCCTCTAATTCAACATGAGTTTAATAAATATTAACGAAAAGCTTGAAACCGTATCTTGCCCCCGCACCCGGATATCCCTGAATGCATATCCATAAAATGGAGAATATCACTATCCTTAGTATCCATATAAGCCTAGAGACATCTGTATCTGTATTCACTCTTTCAGATAACAAGTAGGGTCGGAGTGAATATTATCCGTTCTGCTTTCACCTCTACACCAAGACCTAACCCAACGAGACCTGGCATGTGACTATCAAAGCCCGAGATGATTTGACCTTAATCAACCCGATCTGACCTGACCCAACCAACTAAAACCTTATGTGACATGGTCTGACATGACATGAAATGCTGGTTCTAAAGAGGACTTACTTTTGTCCTGTTTGTATTTGTGTAGGCAAGTGGCAAGCTGATGGTTTTGGACCCACTTATCAAAAAGTCTGACTTGTGGGACATCGTGTTCTGCTCTTTGCTCAAATGACTCAAACTCTCGATATTCTTCAGGTTAGTACTTGATCTATTCTTATACTTTTTATGAAAATCCCATACAGTTGAGTAGTGAATTAGTTCTTGCCTGAAAGTTTTAAATAGATTTTGTACAGAAAAATAATTATATATATGTTGCTATTTGTTGGAAATGACTAAACTATCAGTTTGGAATAGATTATGTAACTAACCCTGCTTTTTCTATTTAGTCTGTTTATTTACCTTACTAGGACTTCGCATGCATGGGCAAATTTAGCAAATGGATTCTTTTTTTAGTAAACTTGGATAATGACTTAACTCTATCCTTTTCAAATAAAAGCTTTTCTTTCCTTTTTCTGCTCTTCCAACGCGGCCTCATCAATCAAAGGTACGCATCGATCGGTCCGGGTCGCATCGGCGTGCCCCGTTAATATGTGAGTCATGAAACCCTGATTGAACCGTTGCGCCTATTGGGTATTTGCATTCATGTCCCCCTCAAAAATAATAAGTTTGTTTTCTTTCGATCAATCAGCCAAGGAATGATTGAGTTCTTCTTATTTATGATAAAACTCCAGTAAGCGAACATAAACTCCCGGTAAAGTTGAATGATACTAGTAAAGTCAAGTCCAATCCGGAGTCTCCCAAATTAGCTTACCCTTTGGTCATTTGTTTTGTTCGTCCCACCTAGTAGAATTTTCCAAGGCCTGGGAGGATAAATAGGAGGATTTGCATTTCTATCTGATCGGATCCTCTTACTTAATATATTCCTATTTATATTCAGACAATATGAATTCCTCTTCTATAACTTTTTACTATATATTATATCATTCCAAGGAGACCAATCCGAGGAAGTGTAGCCCCTGATGTCAGGGGAAGTGCAGCAGTTCGTTAGCTATTTTTTAACCTACCGCAGGCTCTAATTCATATCCCGTGCTCTAGCTTCGGGTTTTCCTAGACCACCATTATGAACCAAAAACAACCATACCTAGTGAAGTGATGCAGTCAACCTGGAGAGGAAGATTTTGCTTGTTCAGTAGATATATTTATAACGCAACTGATAAAATTGAACTACAGGTGCATATGGCCTTTCTTCATTGCTTCTTCAGGTTTAGTAATATCATCGTAGATAGACATCTTGCTTTACTTCTTGGTTTTGGTACCTGCATCAGCGCTGACCTATGTTACTTGTTATTAGCTGAACACTTTGTTTTTGCTTCTGGCAAGGACCTCATTTTATTTCTATAGACCGGCCAACGCGGCCTGCTTCTTATCCTTCGAACATGAGCGCGAAAGGAGTGCTGTAAAGGGGAAGGGGAGTTGGGCTGCTTATGATGCTTGAGCTTTCTTTCCTCCACTATAAATAAAAGAAATCTGCTATGTTATGAGTTTGGGTCTTACCCAGCTGCTTATGTTAGAGCTCTTTTCGAGTTCTACGAAAAAAAAGAAGGTTGGCTATCTCTAAATTATAAGAACGAAAGCTTCATCCGGAAAGACTAGCTTTCTTTGGTTTTTCCAGTAACTTACAAAGAGAAGAAAGACTCTGATTCGATGTTCTTCTTAATAAAGAAATAAAAAGAAAGAATGACACGGTATTATCACTAAAAAAATAAACTCTCTAGAGGAGAATCTTAGCTAGGAAAGATTGAAGAGCTCACTAACACAGTGGGGCTTTTAAGTACTTTCTAAGGCAATAGTGAGAACAAACAACGATGCAAGAAGTTTGTGGAGGTTTGTGGTTCCTATGGAAAACGAAGAGGGGATCATGGACCATTTCAGAAAACCAATGAGGGACTTTCTCACTCAAACTCTGGCTAAATAGGAAGAAGGTCCAGTCAGTCATAAGAAAAAAGCCTCTTTCATAAGCAAGGTATAACTCTAACCATACTTATCTCTACTTTATGAATGAAAAAAGTAAATAAATAATTGAAATAGATAAAAAAATCACTTATCGGTGCTCTGTGTCTCGAAATGTCGTGTTTGATGAGGCCTTGGTGGACATCTATATAGATGGCATTGCCCGAAACGAATTCTAATAAGAAGATAGAACGAGGGAACAATCTCAAAAAATGAAACGTTGTTCAGTTCAGAAGATGCCGAGGAACCCGAGTCACCACGTGAAAGAGAAGTAGTCGGTAAGGAAAATAAGTAGAAGGAAGGATCCGGCCGAGAGAGGTATAAGTATTAGCGATATAGGTGTATTTCAACGTTTGACTCAACGGTTTGTTAGACAAGTCAAATAGGAATAGCTTTGAGGTCTTTGCCGTGGGTAAATGGATAAGCAAAAATAAGCATGCACGAGGGAGCTCCACATCGTAAGTTCAACATATATACTATACTAAAAGTATGGCGTACCTTAAGTGGGTAGTGCTTTTCGAATTGGACCCATTTGTTCTTCGAGAGGAAAGGGGTTACCAAATAACGGAGTTAGGGAGTCTTAGAAGCCTTTGCAAACTGTGCATTATGGATCTTGAGAAGGTAAATAATTTCAAAGAGGCAAAGGAGGCACGGTTGAGTGAGAAAGAGAACCTTAAGGTAAGGAGTTAGACCTGTGTGGGTCTTTCTCTAAGGCATAGATAGAGCTAGCAAGAAGAACTGTGATGTGAGAAAGAAAAGAAATCTCCTACTTACTAAAGATAGTTGAGAGTCCAAAGAATCTTACCTCGCTAAAGAAGAAATGGAATGGAGCACCCGGGAGCGAATCAAAGGAATAGTTAGAGCTTTGGGATGAAGGTCGAAATGTCTAGTTTGAATTGCTTATGCTTATATAGTTTGAATCGCCTAGCTTCGTACCAAGGCTGGTGAAAGAACCAAGTAAGAAATTAAGCCCGTTGAAACAATTGAAATAGCTTCCTCGCTTCGCTGTTCGATACCCACTGAAACTATGGATACGATAGACCCGGGAGGGTTACTTTATTTGGGCTGCTAAGTCTTTCTTGTTGATTCCGGCAATAAAGAGGACCTTCTTAATCCTTCGTGCTCCACACCCGCCTCACTGGACCTATCCATTCGAGCTCTCTCCTCTAATCCCAACTCGACACGGCTGGACGACGCCTGTTCACTTATAACGAAATCACACGTGAAGCCCGATGAATTCACCTACAATTTATTCGTCGGTTTGGCAAGGAAGGCAGAATCGGGGCCCTTCCATTAAGGTTATATTATAGTTTCGATAGGAGAGATGCAGACCAGATAGGAATGCAAGAAGACTCGCAGAAAGTAGATTGATCGCTAAAATCAAATGCTTTCTCAGTCCCCTACGTAGTGAACAAGTATCCTCGCCCGAAGAAGCATCTAATGCAGATATAGGTGAAGCCCGATCTCAAAATAGTATAAAAGGAGCTATATCGCCATTTGTGAGCCCGGGACGAAAGCATTCGTATCCAATTACTAGCCACTTAATATTAAAAAAATTGATAATATTTCGTAAAAACATTCTTTTTTGAATTTGGCAATGCCAGAGATGATATAGTCAAGTGGTCAGTACTATAAGGAAGGAGTAGCAAGCGTCTCTTTTGGCTGACTCGAGCTTCTGTGACGTGTAGGAGTGAAGGAAGCCAACCTAAAGGCCATTGTGCTTCTGTGACATCTGCTAAAAGGAAGATGGAGTCTTAAGAATGGAGTTCCGGAGATTGGCTAAAGCCAGTTCCGTAGCGGCGCAATGTAGTTTTAGCAGATACTTACTTATTTTATTTGTGGGATTGGAAATTAAGGAAAGATCAAAGAAAGAAGCTCTCGTTCGTTCTACTGAACAGAACATAAAGTAAGAACTACTGGAACTTATCTGCTTTGACCTATGAAAGTTCCTGCTCTTTATAGCAATTCTAGCCAACAAAGAAGGATCTGCTTCACCGGCTAATATTTTCTTTTTCTGCCGGTTGCGGTTGAAGTCCCAATTCTACCAGTTGCGGGCAGAGGTGAGGTTACTTCCCCACCAGTTGAAGGCGATGCCGAAGACGATGCAATTGAGAGGGAAGCCGATGAAGTTGCTTATTTATCCTAAGGATATGGAATCTGTTGCTACTGAACCAAAGCCCTCAACGTAGCAAGCAAAAAAGAAAGGAAGAATCAGGGTGTATCTAGAGTTGAAGGGTGTACTATTGCTAGCTGCGCCCTTGCTCCGGGAACTAGTGAATAGGAGGGTTACAGTGCTATATAGAGTTGTACAGTACTATAGGTATAAAGCAACAGTAGTATCAAGAATGTTTCAGTAGTATAGGTACCAAGAAAGCAACAGTAGTACAAGCAATGGAACGAACTTGCCTCTTACTACAGCGCTATAGCTCTACTTCAACACGGCTACATGCTTAAGACAAGTGATTTTCTATCAACATCAACTGCAATGTCAACGGTGCTCCCGTGGAATAGTGGAATGCCCTGTAGAAGGCCGCAGGTCTTACAGCAGCCGAAACAAAGAAAGCCCCAGCTCAGGCATCGCGGGACAGCACAATGCTATCTATGTCCACTCAAGGCTTCGTTTTCTCTTGGCGTCACATATTGTCAACTTCACATTTTAATCAATCTTGACTTGACGTACGAGGGAGGCTCAGAGATAGTCCTGGACGAAGGGATGCTGTACTCTCACTGAATGAGCTGACTCAATCTTCGCTAGCTGGGTCAAGGTCTTCATCTTCGATAGTGGTATGTATACTTTCTTTCCAGAATTCTTCTAGGGATGTTGACGATGAAGGAAGATAGCTATATCTTGTCTAAGTTCTATACTAGGTCTTTGAGCTTCTACAAAGGTATATTCAGCCTAGTGCATATAATAAATTATCTTATTCTGAATTTCCAAATGAAACAATTTTTTCTTGATAAAGGTATCCGAACGTACATGTGTTGCTGGGTAGCCGAGCGTAAACATAGGCATCTCCTTGAGGTTGCTCGTGCCTTGCGTTTCCAAGCAAACCTCCCCATACAATTTTGGGGTTCATGCATTCTTACTGCCACTTATTTACGAAATGGTATCTCTACTCCTAATCTTTCAGGCAAAACACCACATGAACTTCTGGCACAAAACCTACTTATGAACATCTACGTGTCTTTGGTTGTCAATGTTATGCATATAATAATGATCCAAAACGCAAGAAGTTTGATGCACGAGCCCCCCGTTGTTTATTCATTGGCTATCCGGCAGCGTACAAAGTTTTTGATCTTGAAAATGGTACTATATTAACTAGTATAGATATGGAATTCCAAGAAAAAGTTTTTCCATTCAAAGTGCATGAGCAGTTCATAACTCACCGTGATAGTCACTCCCAATCTTTCATACCTCTTCCTCAGAGTGATACTTCCGAAGCCTCCACCACAAACACTCTTCTTCCACCTACTTTTAGTGAGACCTCTACTCTAATATTGTCCCCTAGCAATCTGTTGCTGCTCCTCGACGATCTTCTCGTCCACACAAACAACCATCACATCTTAAAGACTACATCTGTCACCAGGTTTATTCTAGTCCTGATTGCGCTTTATCTTGCTTCAATGAACAGCCTTCTTCAGGTTCGAAATATCCAATCTCAAACTATGTTTCATATGATCAACACTTTTCATTAGGAAAAGCCCTCTATTATATAATGAGCATGAACCTAGAACATTTCATGAGGCAGTAAAGTTACCCCGCTAAGGAATCTTAAATAGATGCACTATAAAGGAAGAATACTTAGTCTTTGCAGGCTTTACCTCCAGGAAAAGGACCTATTGGCTGGGTCTGAAAGATCAAAGGCCGGGCTGATGGATCCGTTGAGCGATATAAAGCCCGACTTCTTGCTAAAGGCTATACACAAAAGGAAGGCTTTGATTATACCGACACCCAGCGAGTAACTACGGCACGAGCTCTACACTACTAATGTGTAGAGCCAAAAAGAGCCAGGAAGCCGGTTACGAAGTTGGTGACAGTTCGTTGCCTCCTCGCAGTTGCTTCCATTCGCCAGTAGAAGATAGTTCCTCTTTTGGTTGTTGAAATGATCGGGTTAGCGGTGGGGATAGAATGGTAGTCGAGTTATGTTTTCGATATGAACGAGCGGTTGTGGGTGTGATTGCTATTCTTGAAAGCTTCGTGGTTGTAAGTTCTCCCTAAATGCTCTGCAAGGGGTGCTCATATTGTCAAGTTTTCTTCCAACTCTTTAGAGTTGAGCTGTCTGTCCTTTTGGCATTTGCCTGTGAGAGTGCTTTCATTTAATTGGGCATTCCCAGTTCTTTAAAGTAAGAGTGGCATATTTCCACTCACCAGATAAGGCCGGAGTGTGGCATGCATGACGATCCTTGCCCTTCCTGCCAAAGCCTAATGTCGATCCACGCATTTTGGAGTGGTTGTCAGCCCACTTCTCTTCTCTATCATATCTATGACTTGTAGTTAGGGAGAACCTTCCTCTCACGAAAAAGAGTGTTTATTGAGGCCATCAGTCTACTAACCAAACAAGAAAGTGCTTGTCTTTGGTATTGCTTGTGACTAGAGAAAGTCAACATATAGTGCATTCACAGAAAGAACGAATATATATAGGCAGACAGAAAGAGAGATAATATAGGAATTTCTTGGGTCTTATCTTAACCTATTAGTAGTTGTTAGAGAAAGGAGAACAGGTAGGTGTTTATGTTAATGAATTGGAGTAATAGGCGACGTAAAATAGGCAATGGTGCTAGGGTAAGGAGGTCCAGCAATAGGGAGGGGCGAAAGAAATAAGCTGCCGGTAGTAGTCTCTGTTGGGTAAGCTACTGTTTATATAGCACTTTCTTTCTACTCTCTATTCGTTTCTTGATAATAGAGATGTATGTGTTTTATGAGGTAATTCAGTCAACGGTATGAGGACTAGGACTTAGGTAGGGCTGGCAATGAGTATCAATAGACTAACTCGAAAGAAAGCAGTAAAGAAAGGAAAGCAGTCCTAGGGAATTACCTGGGGCTGGATCTGAGGAAGAGTAGTTCTTGCCACGTATGAGTACGATAGAGAATGGTACGACTCGGTGATCAAGTAGATCAGTTCGGACTAGGGGGGATATAGTTACAGAAAAGGTCTACGCTTATATAATGAGGAAAGTATGGCATTACCTGGTCTTCTACGATAGGGAAGATAGGCAATAGAGGGGAAAGGGAACTAACTACACCAAGTGCTGTTGTCACGCACAGAGAAGATAAATTGGCTGTTAAGTAGTGTCACAATAAAGAACTTTAATGTTTTGCTTCTCGAGCCAATTTCAATAGAGAAAGTAAGGGTAAAGTGCATTCTATGCTCGAATTGAAGGTAAGGAAGGCAGCGGATCCCCCCCAGGATCTGAGCTTAATAGGCAGGAAGGCGAGCTAGCCCCAGTATAGCCAGTCTCTTTCTTCCATTAGGGGGTTCGTTACTTAACTGACTCTAAATAGGCAAAAAAGTAAGTCAAACCCGGACTACACTCACGTAAAAGACTGACAGAAGAATGTGCAAATCCTCTATTTTGAGCTTTTTTTAAGACTCAGGGTTGCTTGCAGGAACTCATTATACATAACATGATTAGATGGTCTTCATTATGGTTCTAGTACCTCCTTCACTTGTTAATTCAGTAGTTTTAACATCCTTCTCTTACTCTTAATAGCTATTATCCCGCAATCTTAGCTGTTATTGATATTTATTTGGAAGGGTCTTCTTTGACTCTCCTTGCATTTTAAAAGTGCCTCTTTTCGATTTAGGCCTTTTTTTTCTGCCTATCCCCATGAATGGGTATGTGGGACATATCCTTCAGGCTTCTTCCAAGACTTCTTTCCCTTTCAAGAGTAAGCAAGCTTCAACGTCCGTCGCCCTTAGAATAGTACTAAAGAAAGCGGCTACCCATCCTTCATAGACTAGACCAGGTTTAAGCAAAGTAAGGACAGAAAGAGATTAAAGAACTCCACCTTTCTCAAAAACAACTAGGCATTCAGTCTCCAGTGCTTTAATAATCTACTAGAAAGTCAGCAAGTTACTCCGCTGAGCGAATGCAGTCTTTTTCTTTTCGTGACAGACACACCGGGCCTAGCTTTTTTCGCACTTCTTACCCATTAACGCTTTTTATCTTCTTTCTGCTTGCCGAAAGAACCTTCCTTAACAGCTTTTACTATCTCCATTTCATCAGACCCGACCAAGCTTCTAAAGAGTAGATCTTCCGCATCACAAGGGCTAGTTCTTGCCGGAGCGATGAATCAGTGAGTGACAATCTCATTGTTCTTCCCCAAGCAACTGAGACGCAATAACTTTGCCGCTAGGAGGTGTTTACCACCCAAGAATTTGCAACAAAACTGAAGGAGAGCACTCACCATCAAGTATGCGAGAACTGGCCGACATGTCAGACTGCAACCTGACTTGCTTAGGTGGCACAATCTTTGACCGAAACAGACTGGGTCAGATCATGCATCAAATCATGTATTAAATAGTAAGTTCTATTACCTTCTTTCAATGCTTGGAAAAACGACTGAGCCAGCAACTGGTTGAAATGATCTTTCCTACTAAGCTTCCTTAGTGTACTGAGCCTACCTATTAAAGAGACTAGCTACAATGGTCTAATTTATCCTTTCGAGGAAGAACCTCTCGTAGACTCATACGCCAGCCATAAATAGAATAGTTTTTCAAGCACATCCCTTTTTTTGACTAACTATAAGAGATCTACACTTTGACACCTAAAATTCCGTAACGAGTAGATACTGTAGCTGAAGCATAATCTATTTTCTGCTTTGTTTTGTAGATGCAATTTGTTTTGCTTTTCTTTTTCAGGATTCAATCCAAGCAAAGGCAAAGGAAGCGGATAAAGTTCCATACATGAACTCGCTTTCACAAGGCTAGTAGGTCTACGTACGGGGACGAGGGCAGATTAATATAAGTGGGCGGGCATGAGGTAGAAAATCCTCATGTTCAAATGTGAATGAAAGCTTTAATCACATCTGGATTTGAAAATCCTTACTTTCGGAGAGCTTATCTATCTAATTAGAATGGCATGGCCCTGTGGTGATATTACCAATATCAAGAATGCACTTCGTTAAAACGTATGCTATCTTCATTTTCAAAGAGGCCATTCCAACTATTACTTAAATCTCTTCATGGGGCTATTTTCCTTCGATCCAAAGATTTCCCTTTTCTTTCAACTAAGTTCCTAGGGTGAGCTCCCCAATCGAGCATATATATGTAGCTGCCTTGTTTGTCAGTGGTGCCGGCAAGACGACTCTCATGGATGTGTTGGCCGGGAAGAAGACTGGAGGATACATTGAGGGGTCTATTAGCATATAAGGCTACCCAAAGAAAAAGGAGACATTTGCGCGTAAGGGTACTGCTCGGACTGACTGACTGCATGTTACTAAGCATTTCTACTCGAACTATGCTTAATACATCGTATTCCAAGCGTTAGGAAAGCAAAAAATATTACTCCGTTGCAGATTCGATGTTGTATTCCAGTCATGGTTATACCATATATAAGAACTTTGGTCTTTCCCGGTTTAGAACTAGAACTTCAATGGTGACAAAGACCAAAACACCTCCTTTCTTGCTTGTGTGCTCTCCAATTCTCGAATGCATGAAAAGCTGCCAACGTTTGATCATGAATAGGGTTTGCCTACTGAGGTATGGTAGTGCGAACAGAAACTACTGCTTTGACTTCTTTCTTACTTAAGCAATGAAGGTAATTTTGGACTTGGAGTGAAGCACATCTATGGCATCTGAGTAGTGTTCTTTCTCCTTTTGCACCAATTTGGTTTTCTAGTGAGTGAGATTTTTTTTCTCACTTGATTATAGCAGCAATGCCGAAGCTCCCAACAAGAGCAGACCCAGGCCACAACTCTTCCTTCCATAGACTACCCGAGACTCTTCGTTGCCTTCGTGGAGTTAGGTCTTTCTAAGGAAGAGGTTATTCTCCGCGAGAACCCATTTGGATGTGTCTCCGATTTGAAACAGTTTTTGGACCTTAACTCCGTCTTTCTAAAAAGAATAGGTATTCTTCCATCAAGGACTCTTTTTCTGTCGTACTGCCAAGGTCTTCCAAGGAGCAAGTGACATGCATCCATGGATACGAAGTCACACCGTAGCCTAAAGCTACCTATTCTATACAACCACTCTGATACGACTCAAGCCATTCTTGAAACACGAACTGATCTTTTCACTCTGGTATTTCTTTCAGCAGCACACTCTGATTGTCATACTTGCCTCATAGCATTTCCTATTTTCATTGAAACTTATGACAAGCAGTCCTGATAGACCGCAGCCAACCTTAGGTCCTTATGAGGAAAAAGGGAGCACCGAAGCAAAGACTCTCCGCGTTGAGAAAAGAGGAGATGTTCACTAAACCTCAACAAAATCCAGATGTGTCTGCACCTATTAAAAAAGAAATGAGGCCAGTGAAGCATTCAAGTATAGAGCTGAGACACCAAACAAGCATTAGGAAAATTCCATGAGCCAGGACATTGCCTCATAGCATTTCCATTTTATCTTCTCAATAGCCAGATAGTACATTAAGAAGGGCGGTCTCCATCATATCTTTACTAAGCTACATTCTTAATATACATGTACAGAAGTGAAGTAATTTTATGAAACCCCCAGCCACAACTTTATGTACCTCACCTCAAGAGGAAGCTTCTGGTATGTGTACCAACAAAAGGTGACTTATTAGCAAAGGCTTTTGTCTGGCAGTACTTTTACTTGCCCCGCTTGATGAAAAAGGTTTTCCTTCTTCGGTGATTTTTGACAATTGGGAAAATTTGAATTTCACCCCGGGAGAGGAGTTTTAGCTATGGGAAAGCTAGCTGCCTTCCTGGGAGAGGGGAGGAGTGATGCTTAAAGAAGTTCTCCGGATCGTCTCATTGATAAAGGCTTCGTTGAGAAAGAAAGCGTGCTTCCGGGAAGTGCAAATAGAAAGTAATAGCCAACGTAAGCTAGTAAGATAAGAACTCCTCCTTCCTATAAATAGATTTCTTTCTTTTCTGTTAAACCAGGCTTCCGCTTATAACTAATATTTCATTTTTCAACTAATATTTCTTTTGTACTTACAATATAATTTTCTCAAAAGAGCTAATCCATCTCAGTATCATAAAAGTAGTGACCTAGTCCCAACTGAACCTAACTGGGTCGGTACCAGCATGAACCTATATAAGCAGGCTGGCAAAGTTATCTCAGTGTCATTAAATAATCTTATGCATCTCGAGTCACCTTGGGATTTTCACACTTTGGTAAACACTTCGAAGACTTCAAACTATGATCGAAGGCCTCGCCCACTTAAGTTAAGTATGGATTTTGAATGAATAATGGAACATTTCTTTCTGATATTCTAGCAAGCAATCCTGGGAATTTGACTGGCATAACTAAACTTTCCAATTTATCAAGTCATTTTGAGGTTAGTACCTAGTAGTTCCTTGATAAGGAATATTGCGAATACATAGCGCCTGTTATATTGTTTCAAAAGAGAACAAAGGGGAATAGTCTATCTATCATGAACGTTGTTGATGTTATCAATGACTAAAAGTTGATAAACTTTTAAAAAAGTCTTAATTTATGCTTTTCTAGTAGTAACGATTTGACCATCTAATTGACAAAGGAGAATGGAAAAACATACTGACTTTTTGGAGATCAAAATGTATTCTTCAAAACTTGAGAGTTTTGCGGGTAAGCATTCCAATTTCCACATATTGCAAATATTCTCCTTTCCAGAGAGAGGGGATCCCAACAATTTATGCGTTAAGCTACTTTCAAATTTCATATGTATATATGAGGCACTCTGCTTTGATCAAGACAGCTAAAAGAAAGCAGATCGTACGGTCCAGATCACACCAGCCCAAAGCTACCAAACTTACACTTCTGTGTCAAAATAGCGGGTAAGGTGTTATAAACTAACAACCTTATATGATTTATATGCTCTAGGAGTGCAAGAAGGTTCCATTAAATGCATAGGCGCACATTTCAAGCTGAGCCCAAGAAATCTGCCCGGAATGTCACTTAAAAATTATTTGGCGTCTCCATCCGCTTCTTTAAGAATTCAATAGAGAAATTTTTAGCTTATTTTGTGTTCGAATAAAACAATAACAAGTAAAATTAGAGTAATATAAAATTCTATAAGAAATCACTAGAACTTCAATATAGGAAGATCTATGTTTCACTCCTGGTCAAAATTGTGTCTATATAAATTTGTTCATGTCCCAGGCTGGAACCGAAAGAGTTAAGGCAAAAGGTAAAGAATTTCTGGTACCAGGGTCGGTTATTTTTCTCAAACATGGTGATCTCTAGTCTGGTCAGGTGCCAGTTGTACTTAATTATCCTGGAACTTGCTGGTTACACTATATATAAACCATGTGTGCTTCATGTTATGTTAAGAAAAGGCTAATATTCTACTTAAGTAGTAACTCACTTGTATACAAATCAGGTCTACACTACATGTAAGCATACTGTTACCAGCAACATTATCAGTGCCGAATAGACAAAACATTGCTTCATAAGTCAAAATTGGTGCAACTGTAGCTCAAGAGTTGCAATACTGACCATTTCAGATGGTGTTGCACTTCCAGTACCAGAACCTTTGTAGGTGTGCAGGGATTTTCATAGATATTTTTCCAGGTCTTTATATCTGTCAACTAACTGAGGTTCTCAGTTAGCCTCCTCAGTAAAGCGTGCAAACTGCATAGTGCATAGTGCATACACACATGAAAGCTTCAACACAATTATTATGCTATACTATTTCAGGTGCCACAAGACCGATATATAGTCCTGATCCATATGATGTGGGGGGGCGATTTCTAGAAGCAGAAATTAGTTCAACTGATGGAATCTCTCGAGTGTCAACTACAGGCCCTATTGATCCTGGTTTGTCCTTTGAACTAGATAGAAGGATCTCTAAAATGGAAAATAACAATTTAAGTTTCTTATTTCTGGGGATATTAGTATCAGTAAGTGCCAGACCTCCATATGCAATCAAGGTCCATTACCCTCAATTATGCCTGCAAACATACAAGTAACCTCTTTTAAATCCCAATTAGCCAAGTGAGGTGTAAATTGTGCAATCAATTCAGTAAAACTCATACCCTTAAATTACTGTCAGTCTACCCTCAACAGTGTAATAGGGCTGAAAGTTTTCCTTGTCTGATACTTCTCAATGGGGAAAGGATGTTAAAAAGGAACAAACTAAGTTTCAGTTTCGTTTGTGCTAGCCCTTTAGTTGAGCCCTAACTTAGCCTAGAGTGTTCAATTAAACCTCAACCATACCATAGTAGCTTCTATTAATCCTGAACCATTAAATTACCGTCAGTTGTACATATAATTTCTGCATTTAAGCTGAGCTAATCTCGATCTACTCCCAACCATGCAATTGAGCTTCAATCGTCCTTCTTCTCTTTGCTTTTCTTTGAATAATGTTTCTACTTCTTCCCAAAATAAACATATAATATAAATATATATTATAAATAGACTTTCTTAAAATAAACGGCAGACGAAAGATTAACCTTTTACAAATTGAAAACATCATTACTTCTTGGTTTTAAAGCTCCTGGATTGGTAGCATATATAGAGGCATTGGTACGCAAGCCTGAGACTGTGTTTAATGGTTGATTTTGTTTGAAAACTGGAACGTACTACTCAGACTAAAAGAATATAGTATCTGCTCTTTCCTAATATTTTCTTTTTTAATTTTCTGATATGTTAATTCTTTTCTCAGGTCATTTTACTGGATATAAAAGGACCCAATTGTATGTAGATTCGTGTGTACCGCTGGCATATCCACTGAGTATTTGACGTCGTCAAAAGTAAGGGAAAGTGGTGTAAATGGAAGGACCATGCCCTTCTTGTCTGACCCAATGATCTCTCGTGCCGATTTTGCCTTAGTACTTTTGTTTCTGATTGAATTGCCATGCGGGGCCATGTAAGGACGATGATCTCTTTCCTATAGACGATCCTTCTAAAATATCACCAGTCTGCATTAACATGCTTTTCCTTTAGTCTCTCTTCAGATATAGTAGGCTGGTCCTTGCCAAATACTGCATCCAGCAAAATATCTATGCTTAACTACTACTGTTATAAAATAAATGATTACTAGATTTCAATACCGGCTCTCCTCTCAGTTTCTTTTGTGTTGGTTTCATGTTGAGTTGCACATATGCAGGAAGAAACTTCTTTTGTACACTAACCAAAGTTCGAGCCGAAAAACTCTATGATTGATTAGTTTTGACTACTGGTATAAATGTACGGTCAAGAGTCAGGTGAAGCAGGCATCAGCATACATTTACTGGCAGAAAAATATTGAATTGAATAAAACCTTCAATTTTGGAGTGGTAAACAAATGTGTCATTTTGAGAAGTTATACTCACGCTTGAGGAAGGTCAGGCACAAGGTGTAGAGCAAATTTCAGAGAAGTATGAACCCGATCAAGCCGCCAACTCCAATCCAGTACCATTTTGCTTCGGATTCCACGGCTGTTCAAAATGCTGGTTCCAAGTCTTTATCCATTAACAATCTGGAACACCGGGTATCAGAGCCCAGATCACCTTCCACTGGGAAATCGCAAGAACCGGCAATCAAGAAGACCCAAGATGCCAAAGACAAGGAGCAGCGATCAAGCTGGCGAGGAGCCGCAACTGGATCTAGCACTAATCAACGAAAGATTTGTCCAATCGGAGTCTTCGACTCAAGAATGGAGAGATCGGATGAATAAGTACGACAACAAGTTAGACGAGATGATGAAAATGCTCAGAAAGGCACTCTCCGACAAACAACCATAAATTGGAGAAGGAAGCAACTCGGCTCCCAGGAATCCAGCCAGAGAAGAGGGAGGTAGAAACAAGAAGGGTCAAGAGTCTCCTCACAAGGGAAGGGGCAAGAGGATGATTTCTATGAAGATACAAGGAGAGGAAGGACTACTAGGAATCCTGATAATAGTTCACAGTATCAAAGAGTGAATCTTCCTAGGATGGTTTTCCCGGCCTGACAATTTTCTTTTGACATTTATTTAAGCCCGGTATAAACTCAAAGCTAGCTTACGCTTTTTCCGTCCCTGGCCTGTATCCCGCATAGACTTAGCAAGCTTACTTCTTTGAAATACCACCGAAGGCTATGTTAGTGCTAAAGCAGCTACTACTGGATAAGTCAAATCTGGTGTCTTCCTAAATTCGCTTTTTTCAAATAGACCCACGATATATTTTTTTCCAATTCAGTCTATAATAAAAAAGTTTCAATATACTGACTTATCCATTTATTTAGAAGAAGATGGCCAAGCTACTCCTACTTATTCATTGCTTTATAAGGGCTTCCGCTCGCTCCCTGGCTCTTTTTGGCTCTACACATTAGTAGTTACGAGCTCGTTAGTAGTTACTCGCTGGGGAAGTTACTGTATACGTTCAGTAAGGATATACGTATTTTTCACAACCAAAACTAGTGAACAGAAGAAATTACGGGAAAAAGTACTCTTCAAACAAAGTAGCTAGAAGAGTGTATGCATGCTTATTTCTTGTTTAGCTAGTTGGTGGGAATGAATATCCAAGATAAGTCCCAAAGGCCCCAGGGTTTATTTTCTTGATTCTCACTAGTTCACTTCTATGAGTTGTATATTCACGATAGCCAGGAAAAGGACTTTGAGAAGCAAGGTTTGGAAATAGAAATTATCTCGATCAACGCAAGGTATCAGCTAACGTTTAATCGGCGAGTGATTAATCAGAGTACGTTTTTTCGGAATTCCTAGGTTGAGTTGGACAGACTTTTGATTAATTTTTAGTGATTGTTCTTCATAAAATGCAAAGAAGAGATAGTTTGTTTAATAGGCTTAGCTAGCGTTTCGCTTCTTTGTAAAATGCTTTTTTTACTTATCAAAAATATGCTAAATAGAATTTCCCAGCGTTAGTAGAAGCTTAAGTTGACGCAGTAGCAGAAGCAGATGCAGAAGCAAGTCAAAAGTCAGCATGAGCAGGATAGCCAGCATAAGCATTCCCTGGAAAAGTAGCTTCTCAAAAAGGTGATTTTACTGGAAAAGGTGGATTCCTATTTACTTGGCTTAGGTCAACCAAAAAGTAGTTAACTAGGTAGCTAAGTTAAGTCACAGCTCGGAATATTAGTTGAGTTGGATCAGCTAGGGAAGCATAAACAGGTAACGCTTAAAAGGCTTGTGCAAGGTCGGCTACTAGTCAAAGTACTTAAAAAGGTGAATTCAAGGTGTCTACTCAAAAATCCTGAAACCAAAGATTTTGACGTCCAACCAGATTCAATGGTAAAACAGACTGGTTAGAAGTATAGCTAGCCAAGTGACTAACAAGTCAAGTACGTAAGCTTTAGGTAATAGTTGGTAGCTTGACAAGTAAGTAGTATTTGAATAGTATGGCTTACTTACAGCTTTGAAACTCAAATCCGTTAAGCCTACTCCTCCTACATCCTCATTAGTTACAGGAAAAGTTACTATATAAAAAAAACTAGTACTCTATCACAGGTGAGTAAGGATAGGCATGGAATATAAATTTGCCCAGCTTCAACAACTAGTTAACTTCCTGTTGGTGATTGTGTCCCAGGTAAGGAAGAACAGTTTTACAGCACGTACGATATGCTGTATGCACAGGGTAATTAGTACGTATAGGCAAATGCACTCCCTCCATAGCATAGATAAGCTTGTATATAAAAAACATATTGAGTGGAGTAAGTCACTGGTTTAGCCCGATCATAGGCTGGGTTTGAATTAAAAACCTTCTTGAGCCTTGCGCGAAGCATTCACTGAAAAGGTTGGATAAGCACTAAACCAATCAATTCTTCTTTGTTAAACATTGAACATTTCTAGTTTATTATTTGCTCTATTCGTATTAACCGGGTGAGATTGAAGAAGAAAGATAGAATCAAGTCAAAACTCTCCTTGGGACAAGAAAGAGATTCATTCAAAGTATAATAGGTTTTGAGGTACTCTGGGTAAGGTCAAAAAGTATAGCGTAGATCAGTCGCAAGGAAAGCTTACTCAATACCTGCCTATGTAAGAGCGAGCTTATAGCAGAGACTTTTGATCCACTCCTTTCCTATACCGAAGCCCATACCCAAGTTTCCTTGGTAGTTCACAAACCAGGAAGGATGGCACCTGGAATGTATGAGGTACTAGCGGGTAGTAAAGATGGGTGGCTTATAATTCTTGAAGTAAAGACGTGATGTGATGTAGATTTGCTCTAGTTACTGGACTGCCTACCTATGAATGGACGACTACCTGGATATCCCTTTGGTAGGCAAGTGATTAAGCTCCCTAGGGACATTCTTTTTGCTCTTTCTCCTCCTGGGTTCTTTTGACTTAGTCTGGTCTGCTGCTAAAGCTCGTCTCGATCGAAAACAAAAGGAAAAACCTCACTCGCTGGGTCAAATGGGTATTCAGAACTAAGTTTGGTGCAGATATAAGTGTGCAGAAGTACAAAGCAAGGTTAGTAGCCAAGGGTTATGCTCAGAAATATGGTGTAGACTATGAAGAAACTTTCTCTCCTGTGGCCCGCCCGGTTTGAGACAGTGAGGCTGTTGTTGGCGTTAGCAGCTCAATAGAAGAAACCAGTCTACCAATTTGATGTAAAATAAGCTTTTATCAATGGAGAACTCTCAGAAGAGGTGTATGTTGAGCAGCCTGAAGGATTTTAAGTAAAGAAAGGGTAAATAAGATTGGGTGTACAAACTGGCAAAAGCACTGTATGGGGCACCAAGAGCATGGTACAGCAAAATGGACTCTTACTTCAGAAATTCTGGGTTTGAAAGAAGTAAGAGTGAGCCTAATCTCTCTCTATGTTAAGATAAGAAGAAAGGAAAAGAGGGTCTATTGATTGTATGTTTGTATGTTGATGATATGATTTACATGGGCACTAATGAGGAACTGGTGGAACAATTCAGAAGTAGCATGAAGCAGCAGTTTGAAATGTAAGATTTTGGTTTTTAAACTACTTTCTCGGGTTGGAAGTAGAGCAGGAAAGAGGCGCAAACGTTTCTTTTATTATGCCTTTTCGTGTCGTACCAGGCAGTCAAGTCCGTCTATACCACAGAGGTACATATATTCGCTTTTTCCCATCAGGTCAGAGGTCGATGCATATTTTCCTCCACCTGCTTGTTTTTTACATGACCTACACCTCTACCATCCTGGCTTATCCGATGATCGTTCGGGTCAATGGGATCTTTGTTTCTAGGTGATGCTCGTCTTTCTCGTCTGCCACCGCAGCGTCCACCGGGCAAGGGGTAAGGCATCGTCCTATCCTAGCTTTGGTCAAGTAGCTGACTAGATCCACCAATATGTTGGACCGATAATTTCAATTAAATTCTACTACTAAAGAAAGTGTCTTCTCTTTGATTGAAAACTGGTAATTTGGATTTGGGCTGCATTAATAACGTATAATGATAGAAAGTAAGATAGATCTGCTACCCGAGAGAGAGGGATTCTATTAGGTACTCGACTCCCCAGAGTTGTTAGTAAGCCATGTTATAATAGGGGTAAGAGCTGACCAGAAGGGATGAGTTGTCCGGGACAGATTCTTTCTATTACTCACCGAGAAAGGCAGTCATTGAAGGAGGCAGGCTAGTGCTTGAAAGCCAGTCATTGTTACAGCCCATACATAGGTTCCGACCTGAAGAGCAAGCTCGTTTTTATAGATAGTGAACAGCTCCGTTTCAGCAAGCGGAACGGATGTTAAGCCCCAACTGCAGAGGTACACCCCAACTAGAGTGCAAACGAACCGACCGAACCAAGACTAATATGGGACGGAGGGCAGACCCGTAAGATAAGCAAGAAAGGTTCTACTTTGACGCCGCTAGTTGATCGATTACGTCGTACCCTCTCTCTATTCAACCCATACGCCGCAGATTACTATCCCCCACTGACTTTTCTTATCCAGTTTGACAGAACCTTACCAGCCTAAGCTAACCACTTGACTCCCCGAGCCTACCTATCTATCCAACCCATGAGAATTTCATAGGTCCTACTCTTGTTCGTTCAGCTACAGCATTTTTAGCACAAAAACCAAGGCATTTGTAGCAAGCCAGCTACAGCATTTCATTTACCTAAGAGTCTAGTGTTTGTTTCGGTTCGTTCACCCAAGAGCCGTGTTTAAAGTTGATTACTCTCCTGACCCAGCCTATGACAAAGTGAGAGATAAGCCGAGAGTGCAAATTTCTACCCCGCATAATCATATTCTTTTCATTTGTTGGCGAGTCCTTCCTTCCAATCCTTGTTCTAGAACTGTAACTTACGCGCCTTCTTTTCCGGCCTTGTCCAGTGCAGAGGATTAGGTGAAGTAAAGGCAGTCTATGTTGTTTGCAACCAGCTCAAAATAAAGAAAGACAACTCTTTCAGGCTTATGTCTTAACCAATAGCTGAGAGAAAATAACTCACCTGCCCGTGAAGATGTGCTCCCTAACACCAAGTATTGACGGGTACATCCATCGTGCTTCTTCAAAAACTCTTGCAATAAGTTCCTCATTTTGATTGAGCGCTTCTTCCATGCAATTATCCTAAGAAATTATGCTGCTCATCAGTATAGGAGACATAGCTGCAGAAGAAAAGCTGCTATACTTAATCCAATGAACAAGAGCTTGTTGAGTACCTGGTTCATATCTATGGTCTGTAGACCTTCACCACGTGTCAAAAGAATGGCGTGGTGCTTTCAGGTTTTCCTTCTCCAGGAATTGCAGGGCCTGGAAGCTTTATCCGAGAAATCACCTAGAAAACAAGTTCCAAGGATTATAAGCTACTTGTCGAAAGGGAAAGACATATAAACCAGCTTAATTCACGTGATGTGAAAGGCATTACCTGGTCAAGGTTTTGCACCAGCAGACCCGTCGGCCTTAGATATGGCAGCCTTAATGTTCCAAAGCAGAGTCCTGCGGCCTTCTCTTTCATATCTTCGTTGGCGAAAATTCGATCGTGTGAGAGAGAGCATGAGTATTTTAATAAATAATATACAAGTAGTACGCTCTGCTAGAGTCAAAACGGGCTAAGAAGCTTTAGACAATAAGCTCATCAAGGAAAAGAAGGGAAAGAAGGCGAAGCATTTGGAGATAGGAATAGCTACTCAGTCCAAGTATAGGATAAAGAGGTCTTTTTTAGTTACGAAAGTTTTCCCTAGTAGGTTTATTAAAAGGTTTATGCAAGGAAGCACCGAGTTGGTAATAGACCAGTAGTTGAGTTGAAGCTCTTTCAAGTTTATTTAACCTGGTACTTGCATGCGGGTACTTTACTGATCTTCTCTTACTGCGTGTCCTAGCACGGTACTTAGCTTTCACTGGTCTTTCTGCTTCATTAAATGCCTATCTATCCGAAAAGTGAAAGTAAAGAACATCCATATCTACCGGGCTTCCTCACTATAAACATAATTGGTACAAGACAAAGCTGAGGCTTAACATTTTCCCGATTCTACAAAAAAGAGAATAATAGTAAGAAATTCTGAGTCAACCAAGAGAAAGGTATTAAGTGTAAGCTTAAATAGTGCTAGGTAAGCCTCTCGCTTATTACTCGTCTTGGACTCTATTTGCCAGTTCTCACCCTGGTGTGTTATTGTGCATAAAAAGTTTACCAAGGTTAGCGCTTTCTTTAGTACGCTGTACTCGGTTATGAAGTTCTCATTGCACTAGTTTGACTAGGGTCGGTCGTCTATGAAACCTCTTTTCTTTACAAAGCATGTCTCTCTTGATATACGCAATTACTACTTAGGACATCTCTGTGAAGAAAGAAAAGTAGGTAAGGACAGTGTGGAGTAGCTATAAGGGATGTGGGCTAATTTGCTTCAATCTCGTAGGACTATTTGCTTATCTAGAAAATAGGTTTTTTCGCATACATGGGGTCTTTCTCTCATCCCAGGACGAGGTATATTCCCCAGAGCTATCCCCACAGTAACTCTGTCTCGAGGCATCTGAGGTCCGGGCAGGATCTTCTTGCAGCGCTGCAATATGTTGTTTGTTGGCTTCCACAACATCGTTAAGGGATTTGTCACTATTCATATCGGGGCAATCGATCTGCTCACTGCTAGCACTTTTCTTTGTTTTAGTCGTGATGAAAGCAAGTTCTGATTCTCATTTCAAAAAGTTTTGATTCTCTTTTATCCTCAGCTCTTAAGGAAAAGCCCCGCCGCTTCCTTCGGTTCGTTCAATCAATAGGCGAGAGCCACTCCGCAAAAACAGAATTGTTGGGCTCTGGTAGCGCTAGGGGTGCAAAGAGGTGATATCCCGAGAACGGGAAGGTCAGGAAGATCGGGAGAAAAAGTAGCTTTATTGTTCCTTCGTTTCGTTTTCAGAATCACCGACTACTTTCCTTTCATGCCTAGTGAAGCTATCAAGTCCTATGTCCGCCGCCCTCTTCTGAGTCTTACCGAAGGAAGATAGGCTAGCATAGCAGCAAAGCGTATTTGGTTAAGGGAAAACCCTTGGTTGGAGTTGGGGGATTTCTTTCTGGTCCGCCTCTAGATATAAAAAAGACGTTGGTTATTCCCTCGGTACTCTAAATATCTTTCTGATAGAAAAGTATAGAATGCTTAGGACGAACATGCGGTTATTTCATAGGCTTGTTGTGAAAGTATTGACTGCTTCTTTGAGTGGGTAATCGATTGAAACTCATCTTTCTGTATTGTGAGAGTTCTTCCTCATTGAATAGGAGAGTAGGTTGTAGCATTCTATCTATCTTGATGTTCGGAAGTCTAAGTCACCGTCTGCGAATGCTTTGGATGGTACAGTTGGCAAAGGAGTGAGTGCTTTGCTTTCTTTTCTTTGATCTACTCGTTCATGAATTCCTTCAAAATAGTAAATATAAAGAATTGGAAATCAACCAACTATATCATAATATGCAATTCTTGTGAACGAAAGAGATATCCGATTTGAGAGTAAGGACCTTAAAGCAGATTATGGTGAATCCGGTGATAAGGCTTCCTGGCTCTTTTTGGCTCTTTTTGGCTCTACACGTTAGTAGTGTAGAGCTCATTAGTAGTTACTCGCTCTAAAGTAGTTACTCGCTCGTTTCACTTCCGTTACACTCGCTGGGTCAAATAATGGTAAATTTCAGAAAAGTTATGCTGGCGATTTTAGTTTAGATTGTTCAGGTTCTCACTCTGGTACTGGTAAGAGTGTGGTGCAGTCTCAGGGTTTACCTTTTATACCTAGAACTGAGAAACTCACTAAGGTGCTATAGAGTGCAAGTGTTAGAGAAGGGACGATTGAGGAACCACAGAGAGGGGTAGGAGGAGCTTAGTTCCAAACAGGTTCCAGCTCCTCAACAAGTGCTGGAGGTATAGCCTGTAGCTCAAATTTCCCCCGCACCAGAGATTAGACAGAGCCTGAGGCTAAAGATGAAGGGCGATACCTCGGTTTAAGGAGGCAAGTCGAGCAAGCAAACAAAGCTGAAGGGACTAGAGGACTGCTCTTTCAAAGAGCAAAATCCCTTATTGGATAGATTTCTATATTCTCGTTTGACTCTTCAGGTGGTAGTAAATATGTATGAACATTGTGGTCTGTCTTTAAGTCCTACTCTATAAAAAAGACTATTAGTGGTTATTTCTAAATCTAACAAAAAGGTGTTAGTAGAAATGTTGAAAAAGGTGAATACTGGTTCTTTACCTAATTGTAGAAAAGCTAATTTCAGTGGGGAGATTTTAGATGTTTTAGAGGGGATTGAGGAGGCCCCATAATGAATATACTTATCTGGAAAGCTAGGGATCTAGGTAAGCCTAAAAGAAAGAGGTTGTTAAGGAAAATTGGAATTAATGAGAAGATAGACTTGGTTGGTGTTCAATAGACTAAGAAAGATAATTATAAGAAGAGAACTCTTTAAATCTTTCTAGTGCTATTAATAGTTAGCACTGGTTACCGGCAGTTGGTCGCTCTGGAGAATTTGAGTGGGTTTTAATAATGAGAAATTTCTTGAGATCGATTGTTGGTCCAGCCAATTCACTCTCATTCTTATCCTTAGAAATAGAACTTCTACTGCTACTTGGGCTTTTACCCGCTCTCTTTTCAATATTGGTTTAAAGAGCGGGAGGAAATTAGGAAACTGGGAAGTAGTTGGGATGGTCCTTGGTTAAGAGGTGGTTCTTTTAATGCTATTAGAAGTAGGGATGAGAAGAGGGGGTATCCTTTCTTCCTAATAATAGTAGAAGATCTAATAGGCTAATTAATGATTTAGAACTGATAGAATTGAAGCTGAATGCAAGTTTACTTGGTCAAATCTGAGAAGAAATCCTTCTATGGTCCTACTTGATAGATTTTGACTCTTGAGTGGGAGGCTTTGTTTACTGGATGCTTGAAAACACTTTCTTATATATGAATATCATCTATAATGAATAAAAACACCTGTCTTTCTTTGAATTAGGCCATATCTTTTGTTAAGGAAACTGTTCGAGAGTGATAAGATGTTTGAAGAAAGGGCGCTGGCCAGTACAATACGACTAGGGCTTGGGTCTTGTCTTTGGGATTAGCATTACTTCGGACTAGAGAGACTAGGCTTGGGCTTAGGACAGTTTAAAGCAGGAAAGTGGGTCACTTACTGTTTATTTATTCGTTTCTTGTTACTAAGTAAAATCCAATAGGTCAACTACCTGGGATAAGTCATTGCTTGGTTATGAGAATAGGGCGGCAAGGGATGAGTAAACATAGGGGTTGGGAATAGTTTAATACTCCGAGGGACGGACTTACTACTCGATAAGCTAGGAACTCTCAACGCTAGGAAATGTGTATTCTTTCTCCTCTCTCCCTGAGGATAGGATTAATCAAATAGGTCTTTACCTGGCATAGGCATTAGTCAACCGGGGGTAAAGAACATAAGTCCAACGTATTAGTATAGCACTAGGCTAGCTCATTTCTTGGGAATTTAGTAAAATAGTAAGGCAAAGGGACGGATTGGCACCATTGCTTGGGATAGGAAGTTAAGTTGTGTCTTCGGATCTACTCGAATATTACTTTCTTACTACGCAGGGTTCTTCCCATCATTGTAATTGCTTACTTACTTACCGTTTTTGCTTTCTTCTCACCAAACTATCTAGAATCTGAGGAAATGCCTATGAGTAGCAATAAGGAGATATATGGCTGAGTCAATGTCTGTCTAAAGGAATGACTGACTAGGACTAGGATAAGGGAATGTGGCTAGGTAAAGGAGATCTGGGTAAGAAGCTACCTGCTATGGGCTTCTTGATAGATAGGTAAGAGTTTTGTATATATGATAAAGCTTCTTGTGCTATATAATTACGCATCATGAATGAGAAAAGATTTGTACAAGAACAAGAAGCTGGAAAAAGGTAAACATTTGCACTGGGACACCTTTTGCTAGCTCATCTGCGGACAGCATCCCATCATTTAGATTGTTGGTATTAATATTCCTCTTAATGGATAGCCTACGGTTACGACTTAGTAGCTGGGCAACCATGGAATTTTTTCTCAGCTTTCTGTAGAGCTTCTCAAAATACGTAAAACAACTCCTTTTTAGCAGGAAAGAAAAACTCTACTTACTATCATCTGACATCTGGGGAAATGGAGGAGGATTTCAGGTGCATAAATGGTGATCCCAAACTTATTCTAGGTCTCCCAATTGAACACCATTTAGAGTACTTTTGATATCTTTATACTGATTGCTGGTGAAAGGTAGGGCTATCTATTGGCGCTGGCTGAGCTCTTTCTATTGATTGGCTATGAAAGGGGCGTCTTCTAAGGCTCGTTCTCACCGAGGAGCATGGAAGGAAGAATGGCTCGACCATACGTAGGCTCCTTCGTGTGAATAAGGGTAGAGCTTCGGCTATTGGCCTCCTTGCTCGTTCGTTAGAATGAGGGAATTCCATGCGTTAGGCGGAGTGGAGATCTTGGGAGCTCGCAAAGCCCTTATTAAAGGAGATGCTCGTGATGCCCTACCTCTATATCATGGCGCTAGATCGTTAACGGAGTCTATTTTATATCCCGGTAAGGAAAGTTCAGTAATTGAATTCTACCGGTCCAGCTATTAGTAGTTTTCACCCATCTCCCTTGTTTTGGATGTATAATATCTATGAGTTCTTGTTCTTCCTGTACTCTGTCCTATGCCTTCTTCTACCTAAGAAGTGGTCTAATGGGAAGAGGGCTAAGCTCAGCTCGCCTACTTCGGGGACCTCGGGGTCTGGTCCAGGGAAAGACATGCATGGTCAAGAAGCGTGGTCATTCATATGCAAAGCTTAGTCCATGTTTTCGTAGCGGTCGGTATATGAAGCAAGTAAGTCAGGTGGAGGACCGGTGGCTCGGTGCTCATGGTGATGGCTCGGCTCACTCATAGATAGGTTCTTCGGAGCATTTATCGGATTTCGAGCTAGCTCCCAATCATGCCCAGATAAAGATTCATTCAGTCTTTTGAGAGTCTGGAAGAAAGAAGACAGCCCAATCTTTTCATAGTATGTAACCTTTTATTACGATCAGACCAAGCATCAGCAGAACTGCCATCTTTATGCCGGATCGGTAGCAGTCTTAGGCTCACACCTCAGAAAATGATGGCACGGATACTTTCTTTCACCTATCCCACCCCCAATCTTGACATCCGTGGACGGTGTAGACATGATTTGACGAAAGGATCGAGATTCGTTTTTGCTCGTCTTTCTGCTCTTTTTGGCTCTACACATGCCTACGTTACTCGCTGGGGAAGACACGTTTGGAGAGTTTTACGAAGAGGAGAGGTAGAAGGAAAGGATACTCCCCCTGGCGCATGGGAGTCAAATAGAGCTTAAGACTGAACTTGGTTCGCCAGGAGAAAGCATTAGATTAGCAATGGCTTACCTAACGGATGACTGAGAAATTCACTTTGCATTGGAACTATATGATGCCCCTCTCACTCTAAGTGAAACTGGGTCTCCTACTCACACTTTATCGCTGACAGAAGTAATCAAAGAAAGAAGGAAAGAACAGACGAAGCTGCTACTGCTATTGACTCTGTTCTTGGAAAGGTCGCTTTCCTCCACTTCAGAGTTGAGGAAAAACAAGCACGACTCAAATGCAAATGCGAGAGGATAGCCATTTCAGCGCCGACCAAGTCAAGTACCACCCATATTCCTAAAGCCAATCTTTCCTACAACCTCTTCACATGCACTTCCACTTATGGTGAGGGCAACAGACCTTTCTACGTACACGGCGAGTCACGGCAAATGGAAGGAGGAATGCAAAAAAGAATTGAAAAAAGGGAATTCGTCTCCCGGGGGAAAGAGCTATCCGCCAGAAAAAAGCTCTCCTTTCAAGCAGAATTGAAAGCAAGGAGTTCGTCTTGGTTCAGTTGTTTAGCTTTCCGAAGGGTCTACAGTTCATTCTTTCCGCGGACCAGAATCCCGCGTTCTTGAACTTTGACCGTGAAAAGGCGATTCGGCTTCTAGAGGCACAAAAACGCAAAGGAAAATATGCTCATCTGGACCTCCCGGACACGAGTCGAGTCACTAAAGGCGCGCAGGAAGAAGAAGAGGAAAGCATAAGCACCCAATTACACGTAAGAAGGCCGGTCGGAACTATGATGGAAAAGAGTGGTGTAAGGAGAGGAGGCCGGCTTAACAAATCTTAAGGAATAAGCTCGCTACATCGCTCGCTCTTTTGTACTCGTTCCACTTAGGTTTCACTCGCTGGGTGGAAGTCTATTTCTTAGATATACAACACTAGTCCAACGCGGCCTCATCCCAAAGAGTAGAAGGAAGAGAAGCATGGTTCATAATAGCTAGGGAAAGTTCGATAATGTGTCGGTGTTTGCGTTCGGCGACACCATTTTTTTGTGGGGGGGAGTTTGATGTAGTATTTGTGGAAAGAGCCTAGATAGAGGTTTTGATTCCGTACTCGGTACGAAGAATTTTAAGAGACGTATTGAAAAGATTCTCAACTTGAGACTTAAAGAAAGAGAGTGAAAACATGAACAAGCGAGTATCAAAAAGCTGGATTTCGTACTTACAGTCGGAAAAGATAAATTCTGGAACGGGGAATTGAGTTGACGTAAATAATGGCCTTAGGCACTCCCGTCGGTAATCGTTGAATTGTTCCGATAAAAAGAAGAAAGCTTATCCGTGCAATTTACGAAGGATCCTTACGCTCCCTACCCTACCTCCAAGTGCTCTAACCCGGTTCGCCACTCAAGTGCCTACATCCGGGGAAGACATGGGGTATCTTACCTAAATATTCATGAGGAGGAGGTGGGAGTTGTCCGTCCCCCCCCGTTTACAGGGGGGAAAGGCAAAGCAACAGGGTTTTCTTACATGAAATCAAAAGCGCTCTCTCTTAAAAAAGCATCTAGTTCTTTTTTTTTCTCCGCGTTGAAACCGCCTTGAACTAGGAAGGATTTAATTAAGTCAGGATGGATACTACTTAGAATCGCTCTTTCATATTGAGAAATTTTGTCGAGTGGCATTCGATCACAGAACCCATTGACAGCTGCATAAATGACTACAATTTGTTTTTCAATAGGAATTGGCTCATATTGTGGTTGTTTTAGCACTTCTGTCAGTCTTGCACCTCGATTCAGTAATGCCTGAGTGGCAGCATCCAGGTCTGACCCAAATTGAGCGAAGGCAGCTACTTCTCTATATTGGGCTAATTCCAGTTTTAAGCTTCCACATACTTGCTTCATAGTTTTTAACTGAGCGGCGGACCCTACACGACTCACGGATAAGCCGACGTTAATAGCTGGGCGAATCCCTCGATAAAAGAGCTCTGTTTCCAAACAGATTTGTCCATCTGTAATAGAAATTACATTCGTAGGAATATAGGCCGAGACGTCCCCAGCTTGTGTTTCAATGACGGGTAAGGCAGTTAAGCTACCTGCACCTGTTTGATCTGAACGCTTAGCGGCTCTTTCTAAGAGACGGGAATGCAAATAGAAAACATCCCCAGGGAAAGCCTCACGGCCTGGTGGGCGGCGTAGCAACAAAGACATTTGTCGATATGCCACTGCCTGTTTACTGAGATCATCATAGATAATTAAAGCGTGCATGCCATTATCGCGGAAAAACTCCCCCATAGCACACCCAGAATATGGGGCCAGAAATTGCAGAGGAGCCGGATCTGAAGCGGTGGCTGCTACTAGAATGGAATACTCCAAAGCATTTGCTTCAGACAGGATTTTAACTAATTGTGCTACCGTTGAGCGTTTTTGACCTATCGCAACATAAACACAATATAATTTCTCATTCTCTTTTCCTTTTGAGTTCAATTCCTTTTGGTTTAATATAGTATCTATTGCTATAGCTGTTTTTCCTGTTTGTCTGTCCCCAATGATTAATTCACGTTGACCACGGCCAATAGGGACCAAGCTATCTACTGCTTTTAACCCAGTTTGCATAGGTTCGTGCACGGATTTACGCTCAATAATACCTGGCGCTTTCACTTCAACACGTCTTCGTTCGTGATCGCTGAGAGCTCCTTTCCCATCAATAGGTACTCCCAAGCCGTCGACCACACGGCCTAACAAGGCCCTTCCCGCAGGAACATCCACAATAGATCCAGTGCGCTTGACAAGATCTCCTTCTTTGATAGCCGTATCACTACCAAAAACAACAATCCCTACATTTTCATTCTCCAAATTCAGTGCTATTCCTTTAACACCGCTGGCGAATTCCACCATTTCTCCTGCTTGAATCTCGTTCAATCCATAAACACGTGCAATCCCATCTCCAACTGAGACTACACGCCCGATTTCATCCACTTTCAAATCGGTATAATAGTTGATTATCCTATTTTCTAATAGAGTAGTAAGTTCTGCAGCTCTTGGAGTAAATTCCATATTTATATATAATTACTTTTTTTTTAAGACTCTTCCAGCCCGACGTCTCCTCTCCTGACGTCGGCTCTCCTCATCCTCTGGATTTGAAAAGGATGATGAAGCAGGATACTTCCCCGCCGAGGTGATCTACCACGAGGATGCTTTCTACTTATTGAAGTTCTGTAGTGATTAATACTATGTAAACTATACTCTATATGAAAAAATATGCTTACAACTTCGCTATCTTATTGCATTATTGGAACTTCACGAATTCTCATTAATAGTGTGTTTTTGGTGCCTTGCATGAAAAACACATATTAACGTATTATCGACAGTTATGTCAACTTGTAATTCCTGACGTTCCGATTGACTCCATTAACTCAAAAGTATAATAACATTGGCAAAGTAAAGAAAAGCTGTGTTCAGTAAACTTGTCCAAGAACGAATACACATCCCACTCTTCTAAATGCCATGGAATAAAGTGCCTTTCTTCCGTGATTAGTGTCGGGAACTATTATCATATATGATGATGTTCCGATATTCTGAAATGTGTGAAGAACAATCAACCTTTCGTTATTGGTGTCTCCCTTCTCGCCAGTCTAGAATGGTAAAGCAAGGAGAGCACCCCGTTTACAGAACAGGGTTAACAATGCATCGTGTCCGGGCGCTAGGTAGAAGCAGGAAATGGGTCTTGTCTCAGCCAAAATTTCAAATTTGCTACTTGATAGTAAAAAAGAAAGATTCCAGTTCCGTTTGTCTGATTTTTCCTTTTTTTCATTATTTTTTCGTCAGTCATGATCTTTCAAAAAGCGACCAAATCGTCGGCCAAACCGTCAGTTTCGAAATTAATATTCCCTAATTTATCCCAATTTAACTATACTAACCCTACATATCTTTACACGATTGAATCGATGCATTAGTGAACTTAACTTTAGGATTATTCTTCTCTTTTAGCTAATTACTCAAGGAGAGATCACACCTACTTGTTGACCTACTTGACATCGGGCCTATCCCCTACCAACAACAAAGGCCTATTCCTTTTAGACCTATAACGCATAGCCCTATACTTGGCCAGCTTACTCGTACTAAACCGGTACATATCTGCTATACCGGTCTTTCGGCCTACTCACTTGACGTTCCTTGTCTATCCAGCTTACCTATTACACCTTGCTTCTCTTGGCTAGTAGTTTACTATCTGTGAATACCATTGCTTCTTTGAAATACTACTATACCTTGCTAGCAGCCTTAGTCCTAACAAGCCTGTCCCATGCCTAGCTCCTGTTTCTAGTCCTGTCCTTGGCTTACAACAACTACTTTCCCTAGTTCCAAGAAAAGCCAATTCGATGAACTAACTCCAGTAGTTATCAAAGTCTGAGCTAACATCTCATTCCATATCCGCTCTTGGGTTTAAAAGGCCTACCTTAAGAGTCAGCAGCTCTCCTTGCCAGCGTGAGGAGTAAGATCGGATTCTAGCACTTGCATGGAATCTGGGATAGTGGTTATTGGCAGCCTCTCTTGACATGAGCACTAGGATCTATCTTGCTAACATCGGCTTTTTCCTTCAAGATCCGATCATGTGGCTTTGGCTTCAGCTATCTCATTCCTTCTTTTTTCTCTTTTGATTGGTAAGTAGCCCTTTTCTTTTCGGGAACGTTGAAAGACCTGGCCAAAGAAGATGACAGCCATGCCCATGCTGGGAAGGAAAAGGAAGGAGATGTGGCGGTACAACAAAAGGTACTAGTATGGGCGCAATATGCGATTGGAAGCGCAGGCACGAAGTGATTTGCTAATCCGATTTTGGTTGTTGGCTTATCTTAGGCCACCGACTGAGACAATGGCTTTCAAACCGGGTAGAAATAAGACCAATCGAGAACATGTTCAGCAAGAGCGTAAGCTGTTGAATAAGCTGTGGGTCTTGAGGCAGATGTGGCATTGCTGATTCGAGAACAAGAACCATGGCATTCGATGCAGCCTAGCCTCCCACCGCCATCCCTGTTCCAGTGCACCTCAACCAGCCACAGCCACATTAGCAGTTCGCGTGAAATAAGACTAAACGGTCGGCGAGGTCTTAGGTAGTAATTGAGAAGCCTTCCATTCAGACAAGGGATGACGCACGCTTCACAAGGAGGCTTGCTTCGGCATGCATATAAAGCAAAAAAAAGGTTCACCTGAATTCAATTATTGAAATTGAGTGAGCGTGGAAAGGCAATAAGTACCAGTTTAAGAAGCCTATCCCAACAGATAATCAGGACCAGGGCAGGAAGGTTTGAGGTTTGGCGGGGATGTCCGCAGTCCCTAAGTGAAACTATTGAATGGAGGATAATCAGTAAGTAAATCTATGGCTTAAACCTCACGTCGTCAAAGAAAGCCTAGTCTCATATTTTTTTCCACATTGGTAGGCGTGTAGTTCCCCTATTTCAAACTCATAGGTCTGGGCCGAAGCCCGAATAGGAAGGAGCTATGACACTAATCAATTAGATAGATAGTACTCAAGCCTTATTTAACCTATTTTGCCTATGCCTCAAAAGCAAGCCTATTATATCCTACTACTTCGTATTCCAGATGCTTATCTTGACCCATAAGCTATTCCTTGACTTGCCTAGTACTTACGCATATACTTTTGACTTGCTTCCCTGGCTTTGTCACTTCCAAAAGGTTTAGGTTTAGCACCTCAAAATAATAGAAAAAGTCTCCTTCGGCACGCTTTTCATTCCATAAAGTAAACCGATGCGCTATTCGCCGGCTCTGAGCTTATAGTTCCAACAAAAGCTTCCTCGCCAGCCACGTATTAACTTGAAAGCCTTTACTTTGCTTGCCCATTGAATGAGTGAATAACTTTTTATACTAGGAAAATCAATGAATTCGTCTTTCCTCTTTTCTTATTTATTCACTTGTGACTGTAACAATCTAATGTGATAGAGATAGGGGATGCGGAGTTAAGCCGGGTAGTTTCCCTCATCTACTCCTTGCCGCTCTTTCCAGCTCGCCCTACTACTCCCCAGAGAAAGTCATTGCATTGGCTTTGCGTTCCTCCCCATCAACACTGCACATCTGCCTACCCGGCAGTCTTATCGAGCCTATCTCTCTCTTATGTCACATAAGGACTCAACGTTTCAATCACACCATCCGAAAGCAAGCAGAAAATCCATCCCACATATATTAACGGAATATCTGTGACACAGCTACCTTGTTCACCGAGATACCATTCCCGGGTCCAGGGCAGCAAACCATAAGCAAGGAGTAAGAGAGGCTCTCTTTGTCTCTTTCTCACACCTACGTGAGGGACACGTCTTCACTGGCTTCATGGCCAACTTCAGTCATGAGATGAAAGATCATGGCAAGATTTATGCCGATGCCGAGCGGAAACAGAAAGGAAGGAGAAGGATATTTCTATGTAGAGTGAGTGACGGTCCGGGAACCTGACTCCTGAGGCGATCTGTGCTTACGCCTTTGCTTGACTGTTCTGCACCTATCTCAGTCTTTGAATCACATAGGAAGGAGCTCTTGAAAAGCGAGAGGAAGCCATGAACTGATAGTCATAGATCTATCCAGGCTGAGAGTATGGATCCCCTAGCTCGAAATCATAGCTGAATGAGTGGATTGGATTCTGCTTTGCAAAAAAACAAAACAAAAAAGAACAGGAAAATATAAGTATATAGAGAATTACTGGTACCAACTTAATTAGTGTTACAGATTGATTTACAATATAGAGTAAGAAGGCAAATTGTTCAGATAACATCAAAGCACAGTTTAGAACCTGTGCTGGCAAGTTCCAGTAAAGGTTAACACAAACAAATCCTATGATGGTTCAGGATTGACCTGAGCAACAAATTGGTTTGCTCATATGTTTTTGTTATCAGATGGAAAGACTTGTGCCGACAGAGAAATTTGTTTGCTTATACTCTGTTTAATTATTCTTCAATTATCTACTAAAAAAAATAAGAAATATGAAGTTGTTATGATTTTCAGAGGACGTGAGGTTGATATCATGATCTGTAGCGCTGTTATAATCGAGGTATGTAAGGAAGGTGGAACAAAGAAGGCATTCGATTTTTTTCATGGCAATATTTCGGAAGGTTAGGAGCATAATGTCGAGATCTGTAGCATTCTTTTTGATCAACTGTGGAAGAAAGGTGATAGTGAAAAGGTACTTGTTCTTGTATATGAGATGATTTGAAAAAAGTGTGAAGTTCATGTCATAACATATAGCACTTCTACTCATAGGCTGTGCAAGAAAGGTAAAACAATGGATGACTTTTGTAGAGTAGAGTTTGGAAGAAAATGGAATCTGAGAAGGCCTTGAATGGTGAATTTCAAAAGGTGTTGGATTTTGTAGATGTCATGTAAGAGAAGGGAAGCTGAGAAGGCATTGGCTTTTGTAGATAAGATGATTTCTAAAAAGAGTGAACCTAATGTTGTAATGAGTAGCACTAGAATACTCTTATAGATGGGTATTGGATTTTGTTGATAACATGACTTCCAATAGGTGGGCTGCGCAAGAAGATTGCAATTGGAAAAGCACTGGATTTGTTGGCGATGTGATTTCTAAAGAGCATGAGGTTGATGTTGTGATGTAAAGCACTTTTATAGACGGACTGTGCAAGAACCCTGATATTGATAAGGTATTGGATTTTCTGCATATCATGATTTCGGTACGAGTCTAATGTTGCAGTGTACAACATTGTTGTGGCTGAGCTTGGAAGAAAGGATGAAATTGAGAAGACATTGGATTTTCTAAGTGAGAGAATCTTTAGATAGTGTGAGTTTGATGTCTTATAGATGGGCTGTGCAAGCAAGGTAAGTGGAGGAGGAATTGGCAATTTCAGGTTATGATATAAATCACTCTTTTAGATAGTCTGTGCAAGAAAGAAAGGTGAAATTGAGAAGGCAAGAAAGGTTATAATGTCACAATTCACATCACTCTTATAGATGAGCTGTGCAAGAAAGATGATGTATTTTTCATACCTATACAAAGAAGTATGACATACAAATTTGAAATGAAATTGAAATGTTCAAAATTAATAAACAGAAACTTGTCAAAATTGTTAATGAAATTGAATAAAAGGAATATTTCTTTGCAAAAAGGATATAGTAATCCGCAAAATCAGGGCACAGTAATTTAAGTTATGAATGCTATGTGATTATATATATATATGGATTTTTAATTTACAGCGTACCTTGATTGCAAGCTTAACTGACTGATGTCTGAGTCGAAATGGTACTTTATCGGAGAAGTCTATTGAGATCAAATCAACCTGGACTAAAAGAATAACACAGGGATTAAACTATACTCAGCAGAAAATTAATAAGCAAAATTATAGACGGAAAGTTATTGTGCAGCTGCAACAGGCCCCTTACTCTATTCAGCGGCAAACGGCATTCAAACTTCTTAACGCTTTATGCCTGCAAAAACCAACAAAATCCTTTCAATTGAAACATACTAAAACTACTTCAAAATCATTCAATTGAGTGTAACATGCAACCGCCTAAAAATGGCACATTTTGGCAATTATGGATGTGTAATTCATCTAGAATTTAATTAGGCAAAAGTGTGATTCAGAAACAATGTAACATCAAAGAAATAAGCAAAGCACTTTTATCGGAAAAACTATGTATGATATGATCATTCTGTTAATGAATGTAAACACAATGAAATATTAGAACAAAATGGAACAACTCAATCACATACATAATCTAATTAAACCAAAATAATACAAAACAATGGTGGTTTTCTATTTATTTTTGCTAAAAAGTATGTTAATGATGGCATAATATAAGAACAACTTCAAATTCAAGTACCAAAACTTCCCTTTTTTTTTTTTTAAACTTCCGGAAACCTTTCTTCTGGATTCTGGTATTCTCTGTTTCCAGAGGTGGAAATAACTGCGCCTCATGATCTATGCAATAGATATAAGGATAGAACATATAGTAATAGACTAATACAGATAGATACTCATAAGCTGCGTGGCTGTCAACATAATGAATTATCACTTTGAGAGTTTCCTCAAAGTTATCCTCTATGTACATATTGAGGTCAACCAGATTGCAGGGCCTCCCAAAGCTTTTGATATCGTCTAAATAGGATGGAAAATGTTGATTCAGTAAAACATAACCAAGCGCAGAAAGTAAAAACTCATCCATCGGTTCCATATAAACAGTACGATACTGGAATGGAATTCCGAGATCAATCGGGGGTTGATTGCTCTCAAGCACCTCTACAACCGGGACCCCTTTAAAATGCATATCAGAGCCTATTACACCGGGCTTAAAATAAATAAGGGAAAGCTGCTCTAATCTATATTCTTCATTATTTATTTCATCAATATAACAATTTAAATCAGAAAGCGAGGAAAAACGGTCAGTTTTTTGCCCTACGTAATAAAGGTCCATAATCTTAAGTATCCAGGTGCCCCGAAATTCTTTTACAGTCATGTTTTTCATCTTATTTTGCAGGAGAAGTTTTTCTATAAGAAGTTCCTCATCAGATTGATTCTCTGAATCAGATGAATAGTATTTAATTGTACTTCTGTTAGATAGATAACTAATTATAGAATGATAGGGGATGATTTTCGGATAGACTCTTAATGTTGTAAGAGGTAAAGCATTTATTAATGTTTTCATTTTCATTTTGTGATTAATAAGTTCACTTGTTTTAACACCAAAAATACCCGCTTCCTGTCCGTGACAAGGCTACTATGCCCTCAAAAGGAAAGCAAAGGGCATAGTAGGGCCCTACTAACGTCGTTTTACTAAGTAAAGCATTAGTAGTCCTATATAGAAGCTATGCCACACCTAAGAGCCTAGTGAAAGACTCATGTCGCTACTATATGAAATGATGTTCCAAGTTATCAAGAACTTATAGAACTAGTAGATGGACATTCTGGCACCCGGGCAGGAATTTCAAGCCTCAAATAGGCAGGAAGCTGTATACTAGATACAAAGCAATTAGTATCTCTATAGTTTTATAGTCAGGTGGGTTTTATTTTCATTGGCTTCGGTAGGTGGCCAAGCTCTTAGTATCTCTATTGATTTCACTAAGAGTTTGGCTCCTTTATTATTGAGAGTGGCTTAAGCTCGTGGTATCTCTGACGTGTGAGTAGATTGTATGGGTTCTTTTCTTTTCTTTTTAATTTCTTGCTTTTTTTGTGTTCTTACCACTTGTATCTCTTATGATGGACGCTGTGTTGGGGGTACTTCTAACTTAACCCCCAAAACCGCCAGATGATCGAAATGCCAAATTGATCATAGTAGCAAACAAAAGATTGGCCTTACTACAAAGAGATTATAGCACAGAACACAGCCTAGAATCCCTCAATGAGAACTCGTTCGAACTGTGGACATGAGATGATATTTTAGAGAGCTACTGCACGGTAGACCTGCATTGCTTGCCTTGCATCGAACTCGACAGGTTGTTTGAAGGTGATGAGCTCAACATATTTTGAAACCATGATACCGGATCGCGCGAGAAGTTTTTGGTACATTGAGCGTATGCCAACTTCCAAGATCTGATTTCCGCCTGAAATGGTTGCTAAGAAATCCTTCCATGACGATATTAGCCTATCTGTGTATTCCATCAAGGTATGATCATCGGATAGCCCAGGATGGTAGAGGTCTTGGCATCTTTCCCGATCAATTGACTTCAAAGAAAAAATAGAGAGAAGGATTCCAACTAGATTTTAAAGAAGAAAAGAGAACAGCGGTCGGAGAAGCTGTGTTAGGTGTGTGTGGAAATGATAGGTTCATTACTTTGGTCGATAGGGGAATCATACTTTTGGCTTGTTCTTGGATCGTCTATTAAGGGAAAAGTCAATTCCATAAGCTCGCTCCTTCGCTCGCTCTTTTGTACTCGTTCCACTTAGGTTTCACTCGCTCTTTTGTACTCGTTCCACTGTAGTTTCACTCGCTGGGTCAATTGCCTGGAAAATTCATTGCAAAAAACAATAGAAGCCAAATCATGGACCAAAGTAGAGCGTTGGGATTGTGTGTGTCTTCCATATTCCCATCTGTCCCATAAGCCGCGGAGGAGCGTAAGAAAGGAAAGTCACTAATATCATACATCAACTCAAACATCAAGTCATACATCAAATCCAGCTTGCTTGCTCTATTTGACTAGCTTATTTGTGGAAAGAAACTCATAGGAAGAAGAAACTTACTAAAGAAAGTCATATAGCCGAACGACTTATTCTTCAGCAGCAGATAGATAAAAAGACACAAGAGAGAGATGTGATAGGTTAGAGTATAGTTAAGGGGTAGCTTTCCCCCTACTATGTTGAGTAATACGTTGCTTAAACTACTACTTAGAGTTATCCAACAGACCAGTAGATATGATATATAGTTTGCTTAGAATCAAGAAAGTCGTAAGAAAGTGATCCATCTCATAGTTCTCCATACCTCCTATAAGCATGGAAAGAATCAAAGCAATGACATCAACAACTCATAAAGAAACTCAAGAAACTCGATAGTCCCAGACCTTAATCCTCGCAAGGACTCCATTGCCTCAGGCACACCTTCCTTCTCCTCAGCCACACTCTTCCCATTCTTTGCCTTTTTGATATCCCTTTCCAACGTTTGCATCTCCCGCTTCAACCTCTCCACATCCCTAACATCCTTCTTATCGGATCCTACAGATCTCTAAGGTTGAGTTGATCCCACGGACGCAGAGCGTCAGAGCCGATTCACTAAGTAAATTACCCCCAGTTGAAACTCTTTATCCAGTCGATGAAGATCCCGAAACGGAGTCCCTAGTGAACAAGTCAGGGCGAGTAGAACTATTTAATATAGATCGGAGGCGCTGGAAGTTGTCGTTGTCAGTGGTTCCGGGAGCGAGAAGTATAGGCAATACCTTCCTTTCACTTTCATTTAGTAATGAACTCTTGGCTCCCAGCGGCTTTCGACTATGAATTAAGAAAAGAATTCACTGAAGAAACTCATTTAACTACATAAAGTCATACAGAAACTACTACATAGGAAGGACTTGCTGCCCCATACTGTACTAGTCCGTACAAGCAATGAATGACATATCCCTCCCTATAACAAGAAATCCCCAGCCCAGTGCCCGAGAGTCAACATGATCTTTCCGATGAAACTGACTTTGGCGAGTGGAAAAAGAACAGGATGCTCCTCTTTCTAGAGACTGCTTCAATTCCCAATGGAGCGCTGGAGAAGAGGCACAGGTCAAAGGAAAGAAGAAAGTACCTTTCTGAGCTCTTATGTAGTGATGCTTTGACCAATAGGCAGATGAAAAGTCCAGTCCAATCAGAGTCTAATGTGAATGAGGTGGGATGTCCTCCGCGCGAGAAAAAGCGAGTCATTTTCTCTTGCTGCCTTATTTGACTTTGCAAGGCAACTACTCAAAAGAGTTTATTTCTATTTGTATTCTTTTTTTCCTGGTAAATGAAATTAATTCACAAACAGTACTAGCTAGAACTGCTTTCTTATAGAAGAGCTTGTTCAATTGCTTCTTCAGTGCCCAGGGTGCCAACTAAATGCTCGTGTTACAGCACGTGGAAATAAGGATACTTAAATCCAAACGTCGAAATATTTTCAAAGAAATGGATAAAGTAGGGTAGACAACGATCTTCGTGACTACACTGAGAAAGATAGACCAAGTACCCCCTTTACTCCTACTGTGGACAAGGCCAACCAAGGTACATGGCTAGCCAGAAGAAGGGAGTGACCAGGCGCCGCTATATATATGCTTTACCGAAGCTTTACTACGTACGCTTTTGAACAGAGTGCCCGCTACTCTAACATGCATGATAGGCTATTGCTCCAAAAAAGGGAGATTACTGCTTTTGTTGGGGCGACCCTGTTATGGCTCTTGCAAGGGAGGACCCCACTGACTTGGTATAGAATGAGCCAGATCAAAGAAAAGAAGATTTGAAAAACAGACGAATTTTATCTTAACTTATCGATATCAAAGAAACTGAAAGAAAGCATGAATTTAAACTATAAATGAGTTTATGTATGTTCAAACAATGAAACCAGAAGGAAAGCCAACGGAGTTCACCGGAGTTCCCCTGGGAGGCAGAGAGATGTGTGTTAGCGAGGTCAAGATCGACTACGAAATGCAACCAATGGTAGAAGAAAGGGCCAAGCATTGCGACAAGCATTCCGATACGCCGTACGGACAGCAATCCGATGATACAATCTGGGGCAAAAAGAACAAAGAGACTCATCGGCGCTGGCAGAAAGAATAAAGCTATCGGAATGAAGCGCCGGAGTAGTGAAATTAACCCGACCGATACTCTATTGCAGTGAAAAGATAAGCAGGAACCCACCTCATAAAGTAAAGGGGCACTCCATACCATAAGCTTAAGTGCCAAGCTATAGTATGAAGACCGGGGGCAAGCTATCACACCAGCGCGAACTAACTCCATTGTCCTATCCCAGTGCAGACTGACGAGAAAAGGAAGCAATCAAAGAGAGAGGATAAAAATGATAAAGGGTAACTGGATGCCTATGGGGAGACCTTTACCTAAAAGCTACGTCCCGGATCAGGTACCAAGGAGAAGAAGATTTATTCTACCTTTTATACTAGGAGCATGGATTCTTATCATTAATAAGTTAGTTTTCGGAACTGTCATGAAGTTAAGTAGGTGGTTAACGCTAGAGTTTTCAGTGGATCATTGCTTATTGTATCGGTGAGGGGTTCATTGACGACCTCTACACCGAGATTTCTAACAAGGGGCACGCCTTCTAGATCTTAAAACGGCCTCATTGTTAGAAAGCTCAGATGAGGAGCACATCAGGATGCACCCCATGGTCCGTGCTAAGGCCTTGTGGATTGCATCTGATTTTGGCACCAAGGAGAAAAAATGGCTGGTACGAGCGGGTATTGGCCTGAAGGAAAAATGGAGCGAAGCCGAGAGGATTTCTTTCATGAGGAATAACATCGCTGTACGAGCAGCCCAATTGCCCCTCTCTCAAAACGCTAATGCGTAAAGAGCAACCCGGAAAAGATATGTTATATCATTGGAAAAGATATGTTATGCGGCGCTTCGCTTCCAGTACATGCCAACTTGACGTGTGCTGGACCACCCTTTAAAATACTTCCATTAGCGAGCTTCCGTCAGGTATAAGTGCATTAGTTCAACTTAAATACTTCGATCTGTATAATACCAACATTAAGGCCGTGAGCTTGGAGAATTGGTAAACCTAAGATTCTTACTCCTCTCCCACATGCCATTAGAAAGAATCCCAAATGGGGTGATGTGCCGTCTGACACTGCTTCAGGTCCTTTACATGGATCTCAGTTATGGGAAAGCCGGCACTAGTGAAAATGGGGTAGACTTTAAGGAGCTGGAGAGCTTGCGGCGGCTCAAGGCCTTTGATGCCACAATCCAAACCGTCGCCCCACTACAAAAGCTAGCACAGTCACCCGTACACCCGTAATCTCCTGATCAAAGCTGCAGCTCCTTTTCAGACTCGAGAGCTTCCCTGTGGAAGAACATGACCGGATTGCAGAGAGTTTGGCTTGTGACTTGTGCTAGAAGAGGTGGTAATTGATGGAACTGATGTCGGGGAGGAGAATGAGCCCAGTTGAGTAACATTATTCTTCGTGGGTACAACTCAGTTCCTGACGAGGAGCAGTCGGTTCTTCCCAACTTGCAGAGCATCATCCGGGCAAGGCGAAGATTATATACAAGGGAGGTTGCTTACAACAGCTCTCATCCCTTTTCATCTGGTACTGGGCTGGAAGACCTGATCACTTCTTCAAAGGATGAAGGCGAAGAGCCGCTGGTCATTATCGAGGCCGAACTTTAAAGAGTTTTATCTGCACGGATTGCCGCGGTTCAAGAGCTTTACCACTGGGAGGTACCTCATTGTAATCAAAATACCTGGAAAATACGTACCGTGTTTTAGTGATAAAAACACTCCCTTTGGTTGGCATTTCTTTACGTCAGTCGTCTCTTCTTTCCCGCTGTTCCGGCATTCCTTCCCTCTTGGCTGTGTTTAGCGCTCACTCTTGCTTACCTTTGTGAATTGGATTGGTGATTTGAGTTTTCTTTTAAGAGGAGAGAGGCTAGTAGACATGATGTTTAGGTTTTCTTTTGATTGAATTTCCAAATTGATTTTTTTGACCGTTTGACATGAATGACTGAATAAAGGTTTCAAAGAAAATCAAACTTCGTGTGTTTGCAATTGACATCTGACATTGATTTTTATTTGCTAAGAACACCTAAGTGTTGAAACTGAGGTCAGGTCAAGCAAAAAATGACTAAATTCTCCCCAACTCTGGCAGCATTGACACAAGCCAAATTCCTTGCAAGTATCTTCCCTATTTCCTGTGTTCACATTTTCTACTTTTTTCATTTCTGTTTTAAGTTCAGTTCATGAAGTAGATAAGGAATGTGATTTCATGGGATTTTGTTTATTTGTTGCTCAAGCAGCAATAGAGAAAATTTTCACAGTAAAGAGTTAGAGGTTTTGGAACAGGAAATAAAGTTTATTTTGTTGAGTTACTTGGTTGGGTGGGCGGATTGCCCTTGGTTTTGAGATCCTAGTTCTCAAAAGTATCCTACCATAGTAGTTCCATGAACAATCCTTTGCGGGTTCTCGCCTGTTTTCCCGCTTATAAATTCTCTCCTGCTCGTAAATTTAGATCTAGCTATACAATGGGGTGTACGTGAAGGTGATACGATATCCGTTTCCATAAGCTTGTCCTTCTTCCCTCCATTCTTCATTCTAGAATTTAGTTCGTAATATCAGTAAAGAATTCATGGACTTCGAGTTGGGAAGTTCGGCGATCACAGGAAAGAAGGTTTTGAAGAAGTGCTCAAGCTTCGGAAATGGAGCAGGGAAGAAGGGAGTCGGCTTTGTGAGACGGAGTTTACGGATTTGATTCGAGTTCATCAGGCAGGCGCGTATGAAGGGAAATAGTTTGTGACCGCTTAATAAATTCTTGTTTTCCTAACTTCTTGTTCTCGAGAGCTCCCTTTTGCAGTCCCTTTAAAGGAATGGTTCTTTCTTTCAATAGCTAAGCATCCTTTCTTGCAGAACCTGCCTCATTCAGTAGAGTGAGATAGTGACCTTACCTTAGACTCCTCACAAGCCAGTCATACATCGACTCATATCTATTAAACTGCATTTCCTTTATCGGCTTCTGCCATGCCAGAGTAAAGTCAGAACTCTATTACTTTTTCATTAACTGAGCCAAGAGAGACAAAAGCACACACTATCTATATATGATAAAAGCAGTAGCTTCCCTTCCTTCTGTCTTTCATTAAAGGTATTCTCTTGACTACTTTCCCCCCTACTACTCTTACCTGCTTTTGAAAGCTTAAACTAGTACCTATTCCCAGCGAGTAACTACTTTAGAGCGAGTAACGTAGGCATGTTACGAGCGAGTAACTACTAATGTGTAGAGCCAAAAGAGCAAAAAGAGCTCGCTCGAGCCAAAAAGAGCCAGGGAGCGAGCGGAAGCCCTATCTTGTGCCTCTCCAGTCTCACTTATGTCCTCCATCTCCTCCATTCCTCTTTCTTCTTATCCCCCATTCTCTTTCTCTCCCTCTTGTCTATTCTCCTCAAGCTAAGATAGGTTTTCTAGAGGAATCCATTTTCCAGTCGATCTTCCATTGGAAAATAACTCCCAACAGCTTATCAAAGGGGATTATCCCATTGACGCTGCCTATTCAATAGCAATGGATCCGAAAGGTCAGGAAGGTGCAAACTGGCTTTATGCCGGAAAGAAGGAATACTCGACGAAAAGTAACTACCCGCAAATCGTCTGAGCGGCAAGGGAATCGTTCTTCGTCTGTCGTCAGTGAGTGAGCTATCCTTCTGTCTGGAGGTCGCTTGCCTACGCTATCGGGTGCAGTGAGTGCTCTGAATGATGAGTTACTTTTTCAGCGAAGCGGGTCGCCTGTCTCCTTGTTCGGACGTTGGTCTTTAACACTCTTGCTAGTGGTCTATTCTATTCTTTGATGGATGTGCTGCTTTCAATACGTCTTTAAGGACTAGAAGTTGCAATGGTTCATGTAGCCAGACCCATGGAAGTTATGAGAAAAAGAAAACAGCGTCCTTTCCGATCTACGTGTAGTGCAAGATGCTGGGTGCCATGGATCGAGTGATCGGATCATAATTTATTTACCTGAATTCAGTGAGCCTTCGCGGAGAACTCTATAAGTTTCTATCGGGTCACCGAAGCTAAATGGACCCGAGCTGTTGATGACCGAATAGAAAGGTGTATTTTCAATGGCAAGTCGATCTTGGTCCTAGATGATGTAGGCTTTGCTTATCCTGGCCAACCACAAAGTACGCATCTCATGTGCAATGAGACGATCTTCCGTCATAGACAATAACATAGTAAATGGACCGATCACCAGTTTATTGGCTCGTTCATTCAGGTAAGGAGGTCATATCACCCTTGTTTTTTTCTCGGCTTTGTTCTTTTTGATGTTGTGAGAGTTCTTTCCTTTGTTCTTTGCGAGCCTTGCCTTTCTCTTTTTTGCTCTGCTGTGAAGTTCTTTGATGGTATATCTCCGTTCTCTTTGAATTCTCTTCATTTTTTAGAAGTAAACATATCATCTAGAAAAAGTTGTAGAGTAAATAAAAGTATTGTCACAGAATCAGGACGTTGGCCTTTGATTTCACTTATATAAATAGGGTCTGTTTCAACCAAACAATTCTTTTTGGAACCTCTCATCCTTTTGTTAGAATCTGGTAGGTAACCCAGGTTGAGGTCTTGGAGTCTCTTTTTTTCGAAAATTTTTCCGAGTTCTGTGACTTATTTTCTTCATCGAAAACTTTTTTATTTTCCACTGCTTGGTGAACAATTTCATAGATAGAGAATGCAGAATATTTTAGAAAGGGGGACGCCAATAGAAGATCATTTCTTTTCATGTATGTTCTTTGAAGTGAAGCTTTGTGAAGTCAATTAAGAACCATTCCTTTTCTTCTTTTCTTTCTTCCACCTTCCTCTTGTACTTGACTCTTCCCCTCATAGATAGTTATACTCCCCTTCTTCTCTTTCTTTCTTGCTCGTCTTCGTCATAGTCAAAGCTCTGTCTCGTGTGACTGTGGTGCTGTCTTTAGCGAAGACTTCTTTCAAGCGGTGGTGAACCAGGCAGACGACCTCCTTCATTCACATCAGGCCAAGATTCCAAGAAAGTAAATCGTCGAATTTCGTATATAAAGAAAACGAAGCACTTCTCAAACGTTCACCCACCGGAGGGCGGACGATATCTTCTCTTCATAATGGTGGTTTTTTGGTCCCTTTCGTCCAGTGGTTAGGACATCGTCTTTTCATGTCGAAGACACGGGTTCGATTCCCGTAGGGGATAGGTACTTATTCCTGCCGGTCTGATTGCTGAGTTCGTCTATCTGTCTTTTGAAGGTGGTCCGTCAGCTTCCTCTCTCGCAGCAAGACGAGATGAGATCTCCACTTCTCTTAGTAATGGACAAACTTTTTCCACGAAATTGAATATTAGTTTCGAGACTAGACTAGGAAGGAGGTAATGAGAGAGAAGAGAAGCTAATTATGACTCTATGCCCGCCTGGTTCTACATGCTTAACACAGGCAAGCAAGTAGTTAACATTTTGATTCTCACATGAATCGTCATCAAATTTATGGATTCGGTCGGATGATTCGGTGTATATATGCTAAACCCTCCTTCCGTGACCTGCTTCATCCAAATGGTCGGCTCGCTCCTTCGCTCGCTGGGCGCGCTAGCGCACTACGGCTTTTCAGCCAGCGAGTAACTACTAACGTTATGAGCCAGGGACGTTTGCTGGGTGCGGCTTTGTCGGTAACTGCATTAGCCTTTCTTTGGAAAAAAGGACCTATGTATGTATGATACGAGACCGAACAAAAAATTCAATGAACCACGTCTCAAACCCCGTAAGAACAATGACTATCTTTAAGGTTGGTACACTACGTCTTTCTTGGTTCCGCAACAACTTAACCTATGAGCAAAAAGAAGGGCTTCGTCGCTTATATTATATATAGGGCGGCCCGGGCTTTGAGTGAATGAACTCGTTGGGGTGCGATACAAGTGGCATAAACCATGAACAAGCTCTAACAGTTATACTATACATACATATATGCTCCCTGAAAATAGACGACTACTCGCCGATTACCCGAGATCCGACGAACGCAACTGCCCCCCACTACTCACTACTTGTAAGCACTCCTAGGTCACATCAGGGATAGGAATTGTTTGTACATCATGGCACTCCTTTTCTAGTTACTAAAATAAAACTAAAAGAAAAAAGAAGTAGGTCTCAGCTTCAAAAGAAATGGCTTATCCTTGCTCCGTGACCTTGTTCCTAACTAAGTAGCTTTCTTTCTAAAGGGGGATGGATCCTCCCAAAGAATAAGTTCTTCTAGCTCTTTTCAGTGGTTGCGGTCTAGTAAAGTGATCCTGAGAGAAAGACGATTCCGTCCTGTAGGGCATAAAGCTCAGTAAGAGGTGCATATTATCATATATATATATATAGACGCGTAGCGTAGCGATTCGTACTACCACCCTTTCGCGTTCCGTCAGGCAATAGAGTCCGCCGATAGGCGGCGCAAGCAAGCGTAGCGAATCACATAGAGAAGACCCTGCCAGCGTGCAGGGCGGGCGAAGCGCGAAGGGGATGGATGTCTGAGCGGTTGAAAGAGTCGGTCTTGAAAACCGAAGTATTGAGTTGAATACCGGGGGTTCGAATCCCTCTCCATCCACGGCCTAAGTCTCAGCATGCTCTCGCATGGTGTCTCGGCTAGGAATGATGGGAAAAGGAGCTTTCTCTTCCTTCGAAGGAAGACTTTGTCTCGTCCTCATCGGACCTGCTATTGATGTCGATTCATCCACACGTCCATGACAACTAGAGGAAAGCGTTCTGCTTGCTGGCTGGGAGCTGTTCCTTATGGATTCTATTTATTATTATAGAGTCTTTGTAGCTTATGAGTTGTTATTTTTGATTTGAGTAGCTAGAGGTTTTGTACCGGTAGCCTGGATTCTGTCTTTTTTGGAGGTACCACTTATCTTAATATCAAGGTCCAACCTAACAATTATTTTTATTTGAAGAGGGGAAGGATCACCCTGTCTCAAACCTTACCAGTAATGTTTCATTATTAAGACTTTCTATCTATTTTATTTCATTGTCTTTATAGCGGCGTGTTTCTCTTTGCTTGCTAAGACAAAAATCAAGGAACATTTTACTGAACTGACTTTTCTTTCATTCTTTTCTTTGTGTGTGGTATATTGCACTTACTTGACCTCTACTGGCAGGTCTCGTCAGTCAAGGCACTACCTGACAACTGGCAAAGTAAAGCTTTCTCCTGCCGATGCAATTCATTTGATGGAAATAGATGCCATGTTCTAATGCAGGCATAGGGCACGTTCGAGCATGTTAGATAAGAGATGAGATGACTAGGAACTGGCGGTACCTATGTCAAAGTAAATAAAAGAAAATCTTGATTGATTTGAGGTCTCTTCTTAAATTCTTTCTTACAGTCCATTCTTTGTGTACGAGAGTCTTCTGTTTGCTAGCTTCCTTCTCCTTGTTTTGTAGGCTTGTAAACGGTGTAACTAAATCAATGTGTAAATTTTCATTGGTAATCTTATAATTCCTTTAAAGCTCTTTGTCGTAGAGAGATAGATGGGAAAGAGAACGTTTCGAGAGAATGCCTAATCTCGTAGGGAGCGACTAATCTGCTAGCGTGGTCGGATGGAGGCAATATAAAGTTTCTTCTTTCTTTAATTAAGAACTTGGTTACGTACGAAAGTTCTCAGTGCTTTTTCTAAAGGAAATGAACTACGTACTCCGAAATTATAGTATTTGCATCTCTTTCTATGAAGAGAATTGCCAAGGCCTTGCTCAATCATGGAATGCATAGAATTACTATATGCACTGCTTTCACCAACATAAAGGCAGCCTACGAGCCAAAGAGTCTCGGCTCGGTCGACATTCTGACCCGATAACAGGATTGACTACTCCTGTTTTATAGCTTAGGGACAAAATAACTTACTCTCTTCGCTCCTCCTCTGATATTCTTTTGATACTCTTGATGCACAGTCTATCTAAGTCTTTTGTGTTATAGTATAGCTGGGTAGTAAAGAAATTGGAGTACTCTCTCTGCGTAATCTCTTGTTGTTACGCGTGTAACTAAGATCAAACCTGTGAACAGTATTTGTCCTCTTTGCGCGCACAACTTTCTTCTTTATGAATGATGTATCTAGTGTAGGATGGCTATTTGCCCAATTCTGACTTGGAAGTTCCACGTATACACACGAAGTGGCTCCCTTATCTGGAATTCCTTCTTTTCGTAAGCTTTGTGGATGAGGGCGCTAAGCAGGAAGGCACTCAGCTTGTAAAGCTTTGAAAGCAAACTTGCGCAAAGCCCAGGAAATAATGAAGCTTTATGCCGAGGTAGAAGTTAAAGGGCGCTAAGCAGGTGGGGGACAGAGTTGACCTCAAACTTCAACCACATCCGATCTTCAATTACTGATTAAGAGCTTCCTTGTTGGGGTCCTTTGATGGCGCCAAATAGATAGTAAGTAGACCACTCACTTTTCACAGCGTACCTTCCATCTTTAGTGAAGTGCCTGAGTTACTTATGGGCATGTTTATCCGGCTGTTAGCTTCACAGCTTGAATAGGAATAGCCTAAGCACCTGTCTGTAGCTTTCCAACTAGTTGAATGAAGTGCTCAGAACATATATTTCCCGATAAGTTTACTTTTCATGTCGTGTCAGACCAATTGCTCCCCTTGCTCGCCCACTGTACGCACGCTCCTTGCAGTGGCAGCAACTAATAAAAGGGAACTCCATCAGCTTCTTGATGTAAAAATTGCATTTCTAAACGATGATCCTTGCGAAGAAAGAAGCTTTTCTTGACCGCTAACGCCCGGCGCCTTGAGTCTTCGGACCGGCGGCTTGCGAGCGATGAACTTGAAAGAAAGCTATTTTCAGATGTTTTCATTTCATTAATAGTTCAAAAGGTTCCCCATCTATACTTAACTTCCCATAACTTCTTCCCAGCGAGTAACTACTAACGAGCTCGTAACTACTAATGTTACGAGCAAAAAGAAGAGCCAGGAAGCCCCTACCTTATTTTTTGATTTCCCCTCTACTGAACTGCTTTCTTTTTCGACTGAACTCTCGCCGGTTAATTTAAGTAGTGGAAACGACTAGTGCAACGTGCCAGAGAATCATAGTCCTACCCATCAACATATGTGGGAGATGCTACGGGCTTAAGGAAAAAATAAAGAACTCATCCGTACTACTAGAAAGTATACGCATCGGACACCTTGATGCTCGTAGAAACAGCACTCAGGAATTGAAGCGGAGCTATAATATCCCTGCTATTGGAGGAAGAAGAGGCATGACTACCTAGGTAATGGCGTACTCCTCTATGAGACTCACTTTTCAATGAGCTATTAGAGATATATACAGACAGATAGGTTAGGGCAATACCATCATGAATTCCTATCTTATGAATCCTAAGGAATTTCTTCAACTTCCGGTTTAGTGAATAATAAACTTTTCCTGTAGATTTCTTCGGTGGTCCATATAGAAATGCTTGACGATAACGGCTTTAATCTCTCGCTTTTGCACGTTTATCTTGTCTTTGCTCTATCCCCTATCCCTCTACTGGTTTAGTGACTGGGGACGCTGGGACGGGAATTCTTACTAACACTCTACCCCCCCCTCCAAGCATGTCGGGAACAACTTACACATAACGACATAAGTATGCCCCTCGCAACTTTTCCTTAAGAGACGAGATAATTCCTCTCGAATTGGATTCGAACCCATGTCAATAGATGACTCCCACCGAACATGGGATAATACCTTCCTTCAATTGCATGCGGCTTTTTTCTTTCCTATTCTCACGACTATTCTAAACTATGGTGGGCGCTTTTTGGTGTTCCGCTCTCGTGGAAGACATGGATTAGCATTAATGAAAAGGTATGAAACATAGGAAAGCATTTGAGCAGAAAGAAGGGGTTAGTTATCTTTCTCCTCGTATGAACCCCCGATCTCTGAATCACTACCTTCACTAGCATCTTCTTTCTTATCTAGGGCTTTGTTCTTCAGGCGACCCCCCTGTACTGTTTTTCGCCTGGGCTCTATTAGCTCTTCCTCGATGCGGATGAAGGTGCTGGGTAGAACAGCGAGGTACTCATCCCTCACTTGCCAGATCGTCTTGTCTTCTTTTCCACTGTCGAAGCAATCGGTCAAGACAACGAAATCTCTCGATAACCTCAGTATCAAGAAAGTGAAGAATCGAGCCACCCAGCGAGTAACGTAGGCACGAGCGAGTAACTACTAATGTTACGAGCTCATTAGTAGTTACTCGCTGGATGTAGCGAGCCAACCAACAGGAAGGGTCTTCTTTCTTGGGCAGCGGATACTGAAAGGCACAACGGAGGTAAGCCTCTACGTGCTCATTAAGTACCCAAGGCGGACATGGTGTTTGGGCGATCGCTCTTTCTCATCTGCTTTATAATCTTGGAAGCAGTGAGTTTTTTTTCCCACCTGGTATGAAAACTTCTACGCGACCACTATTAGAGAGGGACACCACCAAGCCCAAGACCTCCAGCCGGCTTTGTTCCGGGTTGGCGGTGAAACTCAATCCACGAGTATTCCATCTTTTTATAGTCGAACACCTTTGACACAACGGTTCGCAGCCGGTCTTTCATTCGGATAAGATCAGACATCTCCTTGACCCAAGATCATATTGTCTGCGTAGCGAACGTAGTGGATTGGAATTTTGCAGTTGTTGACCTGGCTGCACAATTTTCAATGAGGAAAAGATTTGATCAAATGAATGAAGGAAAACGTTCATCAGAACGGGTGAGACAGGGCTTCCCTGGGGTATGCCCACTTCGGCACAAGCATAGTTGACTCCCTCACGATCCAGAATGTCTGCTTTGAGAAAGCGATCTATCAGGTCCAAAAAAGCATGCATAGTATTCTCGACCAAAGTGACCAAAGAGTAGGCCAAGGAGCGCGTCATGTTAAATCCTATCAAAGCATTTGACGACGTCGCATTTTTCTTAGCATTCCATATCGGGCCAGTCAGCTACAGCGAGGAAGAAAGCTTTTCAGGTTCTGGGTGAGTAAGGCCGAAGCCTAGAAAAAAGAAGAGTCAGCATACAGCAACGAGCAATTTTGAGAAATTCCCTAAAAAGCCTAAATGGGAGTGATCTGTGCTCTCTCTCGAAAAAGCACTGCTAAAATGCTCAGGTAGGAAATAATGACTTTTGACATCCTCAAAAGAGTCCTTTGGTAAAGAATATATAGTTTTCTGGAAGATTGAAGAAGAGTCCATTTGATGGCGTTTTCTTGCCTTCTTCGTATGCTCGATTCGTGGATCGTCTTCTCCCTCACACCCTTCTCTAAAAGAGAGCATCGGATTCTATTACGAGTTGACCTGTCCAGGCTTATCAAAGCTCTCAATGGTGACATCAGCCAGCTAGTAATTTATATCCTCTTCAGTTCGTATTGGATATAATTAGTCAAAGTTTCTTTCTGGACTCAGGTTGTGGGCAGCACTCATAGCTTCCATGAGTCTATTATTTTGGTACCTCGAGTTGTGCCCAACATTCCCGCGCATTTGTACTTGTCAAAAGAGGGAGCAGCACACCAGGTCGAAGCATCAAGGAATATGATCACTATCTCTTAAATCCATATTGGAATCGCATTTTGAGTACCAAAGGGTGAGTAAGAGGTTGTCGGGTGCGTATGCTACGTGTTAGTGCCTGACCATCTCCGAACCTAATAGGTTAAGAAGGGGTAGGGTGGATTTTCGTCGGTTATGAGGAGAAAAGGCTGTAGGTGCTGTGATCCCGGGCTCAAGAAAGGTGGTCTGATCGGGAGGCTCGTTATGTCCTTGCCAAATATAGCAGGTCAGATGGGCCAATGCGGTGGGGCCAGTATGGAGAAGACGGCGATGAAAAAAACTCCATCGTCTAAGAGCCAGTTGGGTAAGAAGAAGAAGCTTCCTCTGGCGCTTAGCGGCACTATGAACAGGTACTTTTTTTTATCTGTCTTTTTATCTGTTATTTATTTATTTTTGGGAGAAGTGCTTTATCAACAGGTATGTGCTTTTGGTTTTGTACATTAAGCCTCACGAGTAGTGCTCACTAAGATGCAAACTAAAGACACTAAATTAAATACACAACCATGACAGCCAATACCAACCTAAACTGGTACTGGTATCAGTATGTGCTACCTGAGAAATAATTGTATCAGTTAATCTCACACTAATCCAATTCTCGGACAAACAGGCCACATCTGCCAGGAGCTCCATGCTCCCCTCTTTATTCTTCCAGAAATGTGGTAGTGAGCCCCACCAATGAGTCTGACGAGAATTGTGCCCCACAGTCAGAGACCGAGCCCAACACCAACACCCCTACCAAGTCCGAGTCGACCCCGACCAAATCCGAATCAAATGTCGCAACTCCAGCCATGAGTGGTGGTGATGCGTCCTCCCGCGAGGGCACACCTGGCAGCGGTTACAGAAGATCAAGCTTAGTGAACATGAGGAAGATGCGGAAGATGTTTCAGAATGCGGCTGAGGAGAATTTTAGGAGCATTAGCGCTTACGCCACTGAGTTGAAGGTGTTGCCAAAGCTCCAGTACCAGAAGCAACTGCTTGTTTGCCAGGTTTGCACAGCTAAGATTCATCTTAGTTATGAGGTCGACTTGGAAGACTATGTCTCGAGACCTTACAAAATAAGCGCTGCTGATGTAAGCACCATCTTTATTCTTTTTCTCTTTTTTTGCACATTTATGTACCCGGCCTGTGCATCATGGTACTGACCAAGTTTTCTTTATGATGCCTTGTAGATCTCTGCCATATGTCAGGAGGCCGGCATGCATGCTGTGCGCAAGAACCGGTACTAATACTACCAAAGGATTTCGAGAAGGGATACCGTACCAATGTGAAGAAGCCAGAGACGGATTTTTCTTTCTATAAATGAGGTCCTTTAAACTGTTTTCTTACATTGTACTTTTGGAGTTTGTACGTTCTGAAGGACTAAATATCCTTTAATTTAGGTCGTTTTACTGCTTCACTCGTATTTTTCTTTAGCTTGCTTGTGAATTGCGTTTTCCTGCTAAGTTGCTATGCAATTTCAATTTGAGTAGGTTAGCTTGATATTTTTTCTCCTTCCTTTTTGGACTGGGTAGTTAACCCAAGTATTCGCTGGGTAGTGTGATGTACCAGTACTGGTACTCTACAAACTGGGACTGTGCCCGTACTGCAGTAATGAGCAATCTTGCAATTGTTTTTCTAGTTTATTAATTTATGTACCTTGTCTGCGAAAATGGTGAACTCACAATCGTACTCCTTCCCTGATTGGTCTCAGCTTCCATCAGACCACCTGAAGGCAATCCTAAACTCACATCCATCTATAACTACGTCCTGTTTCGTTCCATATGCATATCATGGCGATATGCCACGACGGCCAATCTGCATCACCTACCTCTCCAAGTTCCTTGGATGATGCTACCGTACGATCCAAGTCCCCACTCCACAGATGACAACTGCCTACGGTACTTCTATGATCTCTCCCGATCCAAGATGCATAGGATTAATCTCCTGGAGACAAAGACCAAGCAGTGCAGCGCATCTTACAAAGGCTAGCTAGCCTTCAGGAGGGCCCAGTGGTCTCATTACTGAATCCGATAACCCGAACCGTGATCCAACTCCCCTTATTCACTGCACCACCCGCGTTTTTGCGGAGGCACAGTAAAATTGTCGGGTTCCACCCGGGTTCAAATTTAGGAAGCCCTGTATAAAAATGCAGGTTTTGTCTTCAATCCTACCCTTGACCCTGATTGCCTTTTTATGCTTCTCCTTTAAAATGATTGGGGTCTAGTCTTCTACCAGCTCAGGGATTCTTGTTGGACTATAGTTGAGAGTAATTATAAAAAATCTGAGAAGCTTTTTGATGCCACGTACCGCAAAGGACACTTTTATTCCATGAGTCCCCGGGGAGTACTCCACTTATAACCCCAAAACTCCCGAAAAGGATGCGTTCTTTTTGCATCCGCAACTCGCTTCAAGACATAAAAGGTTTGTAGAAGGCTATTCTGAACCACTGCTAGTGATAAGGAATTTCCATGGTGATCAGCCGATAGTTTTTAATGTGTACCAATTCTCTAGCCTAGTGCCATGACCTGCTTGCTCGGATGCTACTCTGTACTCCAAGAGAAGAGAGGAGTAGATTGAGCCGCATTCGCACTTCTTGGAGGGTAGCCATGAAGAGCATAGCATCTGCTCAACACACCTGCCAAGTTTACCGCAATGGAGCGGGGACGATCACGGCGTGACCGAGGATAATTTGATGCCGGTATTGACCTGCGGCAGCGCTCTGTGACTTCGATTGCTGGTATGAATCAGCAGCAACCGACTTGTTAGCCTCTTGGTATGACACAAAAAAAGGTACACCACTAGGAGATCTAGGTTGGGCCTGGTGTGCATACAGGCTTGCTCCTTTAGTCCGCGCTGATATGCTGCAGGCTGGGAGTGTCAAATAGTTTTTCTAACCTAAAAGACCGAGAAAATACTAACGAAGGGAGATGTGAGTGATAAAGTGAGGGCTGTCAATTAAAGCTTAGAAGCTGCGAGACAGTTCATACAGGTAAGAGAATCCGGATAAGGATTCCTGTTGGGAAAAATCAAGAGCAATAAAAGTCTGTTGAGCTGCGGATGCTCACGGCTTTGGATTATTGAATTGCTAGAAGGCTCGGTTGAGGATGGAATAAGGTGTGTGAGATGCAACATCACACGCTTAGACTTAGGGATAACACTAACAAAAAAGAACATTTTCTTTATTGGAGTGGATTCATGATATACATAAAAGGGTTCAGATGATTACTAGTATTGGGAGTGTTTCAATGGAATAGCGTGTTTCTTGGATTGTAGGATAGAAAAAGGGCAGAAAGGGGAACTTGTATGAAAACGTTATCTCATGGGATTCGAGTATAAAAAGGAAATGGTGCTTCCTCTTATTATAACTCTAATTAATCTCTATGCTTTCTTTCTTCGTATAATTCTTTTTAGGAAGCAATCTAGCTTTCGTCATTACAAACGTCCATTCAGTGCATTCAATAATGAGGATCGTGTGTTTAAATTGATGAATCGTAGTATGCTTGGTCGTGTTCCAGTTCGACAAAGTAAGCGTACAAGACCATCTTCGTATTATGTACGACAACCCTATTCAACCTTGAGTACACATCCAAGTGTACGTGTCTTCCTATCGGATCTCCAGAAGGGGGTGGTTTTAGCGAGAATGGAATTTCTACAATAACACCAAAACCCTCGCTCTTTTTGCTCTTTTTGGCTCGTAACATGCCTACGTGTAGAGCTCGTTAGTAGTTACTCGCTCGGATATCATCTGAGAAAAGCAAATAAGAGTAACCAAAGTGTTTGTGCTCCAGAAATGTTTTTTGGATTAACCGAATTAATCAAATAATTCAGTTGAGACATTCGAATAATGAAACTGAAAGTACTTAACTTGTCATAACCAATCAATTTGGCCACAGGTTCATAAAAAAGAGAAGCAAACCATAATCAAAAGCAAAGGCATAAAGAGACTCCTTAAAAAGTAGTGGATATCAGCATGGTTGTTGACTGACGAAATGGATATTTTTCCATTGAGATTTCTACTTGAACTAATTGAAAGGGAAGCTCTTCTGGCTTTGTCAAATGAGACATAGTGCTGCAATATGGTAAGAACATAGTCTTGATTATTTCTCATATGTCACAATAGATACTCCGGAAAAGAGAAAGGGAAAGGCCAGTCCTATTAACACCAAATCTTTTTCTATCCAATTAATTTATTGGTTTGTTCGGATTGGAATGTTGAGATTCAAGATCTTTTCTTTTTGAAAGCCAATCGTTTGACTTTGGAAGCAAATTCTTTCTCAATATACAGTTTTTTCTACACATCTATCTCCAATTCCAAATAATGAGGATCTCTTCCGTTAATGAATTAGATCCAGTCTTCGTTCACTCACAAGATAACTTCTCCATCTTTTCCCGGGTCCATAATATATTTCTCACATATATATTAGATCGGGTAATAAATCCTTCCAATTCAGAACAGAAACTCCTTACTTTTTGATTGCATTAGATACTTTGTGATTTGATTCCAATTAGAGCCATAGGACTCTATCCATTTATTCCATAGACCTAATAGTCATTTCTTTCCCTCCAAACAATCTTATTTTGGCTAATTGTAACGAGGTTAAATTCCAACCAATTTGATAATTCCATTTCGACATGCTTCTTTGGACATTCATTACCGGATCAGTAGTCGCTTATAGACTCTACCAATAATCTGGATGACTTTTTTGCTTCAAAAAAAGAAAGTAGTCGCACTTCATACTCTACCATGGAGTTAGCAACCCGGAAAAAAAGGATAGGTAGATATGATCTAAATGTTTATTCCACAACCATGTCAAAACAAGAAATTAGCGAGTGACATAGAAAAAAACTGTCAATTCATTTACTAAAAAGAGCAAATCGGGTTAAGATCCAATCAAGATGGAACAATCTTTATATATTCCCTTTGGCTTTTCCTTAAGAAAGGAAAGGGCACCCTGTATAAGTAAGATTCCATACAAACCTAATCTTTGAGTTCAGTGAGGAAACAACTAGATAACGGAATAACTAGATCTATTAATCTACGTACTGAAAATAAATGTCACATGGGTTAATGACTTGAGAGGATTTTGCTCACTACAAATCGGGAGTATACAAGCACGTGATAGGTGATGGGGGGGCCATGCAGTCAAGCTCATTTGGATGGGGAACCAGTGAAGAGGGCGAGGATTACTGGGTTCGTACCTTTCCTTTTCCCTCCTCTTCTTTTATTTTATTTTTATCAATTTTGAGATTTGCTGTGTCCCATGTGACATCTATATTTATTTATCTGTTGTCTTGCAGCTTCTTGCTAATCAGTGGAACAGAGGTTGGAGAGATGTAAGTTCATTTGCAACTATTTGTTAGTTATGTTGTTGAATGTTACTGCTCTAATCCAATCCAATCATATCTTCTCGTTTGTGATTGTAGGATGGATACTTCAAGATCCTGAGGGGGAGCAACTAATGCGGAATAGAAGAGTATGTTGTTGCTGGATTGCCTTCCACCAAGAACTTGGTTAAGAGTTATGCCGGCACTGATTCCGCTGTTTCATTCTAATCAGAGCTGTATCAGCGTAAAGAATGACTTTGTTTTTTAATCAATTTGATTGAATTTCCTATTTTTCCACTTCTCTGGTCTAAAAATCAATTTTGATCTTCTCATTAGTGTTTTTTCCTTTTTTACTTACTTACATCTATCTCCCTTTAGATGAGATGAAGGGTATACAAACGTACGGTGCTACTATAGTGCCCTCACTGGTTCTCTTATTTAAGTTCAAGGTTTTTTTGTAAAGTCAAATTTGAGGTATGCAGTTGGACACAATTTAAGTATACTTATTCTCATAACTCTAATTTTTTTATCTTGGATAAGGAAACAATTATACTCTTTAGTTTTCACTTATATATGTATTTCATTTCAGGTGGTACTATTTATCTTGTGGTTCATTTGTTGTTGCAAGGTTAGTTTGCAACTTCTATTCTCAAGAATTTCCTGAGAAGACCATTCTAGCAAACATGAATAATATATCATTCCAATTATGTTTGGGAGAATAATTGTCTTACTTGATTCAGCCTCAATGGCCATGATGATCCATCCTTTTGTCAACAGATTGCTCCTATTGTACTTGTAGTTCCTTAAGGATGATAATCTTGAGAAGATAGTTCCTTTTTTTTCGATAATTAAGTATTACTTTTGAAGTGCAGATAATCTGGGTCTTAAGACAATCAATTTTACTAATAAGCAGCAAATCCAATTTGTAGAAAAATTAGCGTAGTAAGTATTACTTTCCTGTTACAGTGGCAACAAAATGCAATTAATATCCTACTTTTCATACTTACGGATGAATATCTGACTTATTGATTTGGGCGGAACCACTTCAGTACTGTACCAGTCGGGTCAGTACTCGGTACCGTTGGATTGGAAGTGGTCTATGCCATAGCAACAACAAGGTCATCTGACATTGATTGCCAGATGAGAGCAGTTAGAGTTCGACCCATTTTCTATGACCTTTTCTATCCTCCTCAGTAAGTATATTCAGCAGTAATAAGACTGACACGCATGTTTAAGTAAAAAAACACCAACTAATAAGACTCAACAGCTTATTCAAGTAAGAATGAAGCTTGCTCTACTGGACTCATCCGCACTATTTTGCACAAATTATGCATTTCATTATCGATGCAGATATGGCAGCAAAATAGGGTAGGGAAAACAAGCAATTATTGATACGGATCAAGTGCCATGGGAAAACTTATTCCCAGTATTGGCACAGATCACTGTACCAGTGAAACTGCTAACTTGGTTTAAATACAATTGGAAAGAGAGTTTAAACACATGAACGTTATACTGTGCAACGTCGCGGCATCCCTTGTCCTGTCCCTATTAACGAAAGGGCTATACGAGAACAGTGCCATGCTTATTAACCACTAATCAAGCTGCTATATACTCTCTAGTTGCTTTCACTGAATGAAAGCGATTCTACTACACTAGGGAACTCCCGGGTTGATCAACTCACCTAGCTCCGATAACAGTCAACTCACCTAGTGACATTCGTTGGTGCCGATTCGACATTTCGTAACGTCAAGTCACGCCTACACTTTCATGCCCCGGAGTTGAGAAATGAAGAAATGCAAGGCGCGAAGCGTGGCATCCCTTACAACTACTACCTGTCTGTCCCTACTATACCTGGTACTACCTTAGACCCACGAACTCTCTAAGCGAGCTAACTCACTATTTACGTAAAAAATATCAATTGACAAGTTCCATTGGAACGTGCTTATGTGACTTAAGTAAGGAAAGAAGCAATTCTATTTGCAAACCACTCTATTCCCGATTCTCTTGACTATCGGGCTCGTAACAACAATGAACTGCCGCTACACTGCCGATAACAGTCCCCACAGCTATTAAAAGTCAAGTTATCATGAACGAAAGGTAGCCCAGCTTACTATTGACTAGACCTCCAAACTAGTTTATAGTTTCTCAATCAAAACTTTTCCTGCTTATTCTTTACAAAGACAAATGAAAGCTAGTCTTATTATACCAGCTATGGAGCCATGGCTAGTTCATTCAAAGAGGGCACTCGATGCAGCTCCTTCTGCCCTCACAGTGTCCTTTCGCGGATTCGTCTTCCTATCCTAACAATGAGGAAAATTGGCTTCATTCCTAGCATTTGTCCAATCCAAACCTACCTCCAGCGGCGCAAGGGTTCTTTTTAGACTCCCTAGGGATTCAAGTCTTATTGCTAGCAGGGGATTCCTCGCGCCACACTAGCAATTGATCGGATTCACTGTCCCTGGTCTTCTACTGAGGCAAAAGCTGATTCAATAGCTGCCTATTCATGCCATCAATCCGAGTCCGCATCCTAAGAAAAAGTGCCGATAGAAGGCGTAGTCAGTCTGACGCATTCGAGAGCATCTAGAGCAGCTTATTCGAGAACATAAGAACCTAGTGGGATTATGCCAAAGACGGGCTTTCCATAAGGGCAAATTGGCATAAAGGCATCCCAGCTGTGAACAAATGCCGCAACTCGTCTGCTATTCGAAGAACAGTAAAAAGAATGAAGGAAGGAATATGCCTTCCAATCCCTTGCCAGAATTGACTTAAGTAAAGTTTCAGCGCGGAAAATAAAGGAGTGAAGCAAGATAACTATTATCCAGTGAAGAAGAGATATTAAAAATAAGTTACCTTTATCTGAGCCTATATTCTTTGCATTTTCAGTAGTTCTCGTTGAGGTGATAATGGGCGGATTTCGGTTGAGCTATAAAAGTAAGTATAGTTGTTTTTCCTGGAGTTAGGAATTCAGTGCCAGACATAAGATTACTAAAAAGAATAAAAGCAAGCAATCCGTTTTCAGGCGCAACGAAGGGCTCTTTTTGCTCTTTTTGGCTCGTCTTTCTGCTCTTTTGGCTCTACACATTAGTAGTGTAGAGCTCGTGCCGTAGTGTAGAGCTCATGCCTACGTTACTCGCTCTAAAGTAGTTACTCGCTGGGGAAGTGCGAGAGCAATCAAAAGTGTTTTCAAGTCTTCTAATGCCGCCGAGTTGGGTAATTTAATAGCTAGCTCCTTGCCCATTTGAAAGTCAATCCCTACCCGTAGCTAGTAGGACCCGTAGATGTAGACCGAAGGAAATGCCTACCCACATTCAATCTCTTTGGAACGGGAAAAGTAAGACCACACGCCTATTCGTAAGTACTGGTGGTATAAACTGTTGGTTCCTTTTCAAGTAGTAACCTACGCCATGTAATGCAATAAAAGCCATAGCCTATTCAAGACCTACTTATTTGAGACCTGACCTATTGGCCGGCATAGCAGCAATGAGTACTTAAATACCAACGAAGGAGGACGACCCATCTGCATAAGTTTTCTCGTAGTTTTGACATCCTTGATCTTCATTCGTTCTCTTGGTCGTGTCTTTGCGCAAGAAAGGGCAGCTTTGAGAATCAAATTGTGGAGGCATTTTTCGTTCCTTTCGCTCATGTCACATCTTTCGAAAGAAGTGAGGCATCCACCACAATCTTAGCAGCCTGGGATCCTGTCGTTCTCTAAAAACTTTTGAAGAGTGAGGCCCCGGTTGTTCCTTTCCCAGTGAACAACTCTATGAGCAGTACTCCATAGCTATATACATCACCTTGCGGTGAGACGTGATTCAACCCAAGGATGTGGAAGCACTAAAAATGAAATCGAAAGCTATGGGATTTAGGCTAAAATGAGTACACTTCAAAGAGTCAGTTTTCCCCGATAAAGGTTTCTAGTATAGAGAGGATTCCTTTATCGAAAAGAGAATGGGTTTAGTAAAAGTAAGACAGAAACCCTAGAATGCCTAGAAAAGAAACGATGTTGAGTCCATCCGATCAGGTTAGTCCTTAACGAAATGAATTATATCCCGATGCAAGTGCTGCTCAGTTTGCCCTAGGTGGGGACTCTGGTTGATATACATGCTAGCCTCTCCTTTGGCCTATTTGGTTTTTTAATAACCACTATCTTATTTAACTCCTGTAAATTCCTATTGGCAAGGAAAATCCCTATCCTTCTTTTCTTGGATGCGTGAACATCACAAGTGGAAGGCAAGTCCTGAATTTGATGTCTATCCCTTAAATCTTCATTCTTCTTCCAACGATTGGATTCACCAACACCTTTCCACAGCTTCAACATGCTACCAGTACAATCATAATTCCTTGAGCTCGACTTTCTTAATAACCCAAACATCTTTGGTACAACCAACACCAAGAGTAATGCCACCTTGACAGCCAGTTTTAATGAGTAAGCGATTCCGCTCATTGACAGGTCTTTTACTCATACCACGTGGTCTTCCAGCTTTGTGACAGTTCAAAATTCAACGAGGATTCTTCCCATCCTTACCACTACCACCATTTTTTTATACTCCAAAACCTACATAGTACGCATAGCGGAGATAAAAGCTATACGCATCTTCTTTGGTCCTAAACTCCATACCTACTTTAGGAACCATGTCTGAACCAATACGTTCTGCCACAGCCACCAAATCGACAGATCCTTCCTCTTTATACTCCTTCACATAATGAGCTTCTGATTCTTCATTTATGGAGGTTGGAAGGGAATAATTTTCCTCCAAATCAAGATCAAGGGTAGATCAAAAGGTGAATTTAAAACTGCCAAAAAAAAGAAAACATACCAGTGTTTATTGAAAAAATAAGTGAACAATTCTAATAGATAAAAGCCTGAGCAATACATAAAAGTGCACAATTACTCTACAGCTGCTTACTAGGTTAACAATATCAAGACCTACAGCACTGATGTGTTCAATATTTTCACAATTACAAGTACAAAAAGAATATATGTAGCATATAAGTGCACGATTACCTCAACTCGAGGGAATTTCATCACTATATCAACAATCCTTACTACTACAGTGAGAGTGGAATTAATATGAAAGAAAAATAACACAATCAAGCATTTCCTACTAGGAACTTCTATTAGTAATGAATAATACACAGATTCCAGAATTACATACACAGATTAAACGAAATCAGATGAATAAAAAAGACATTACACCAAATCAGATCAATAAACATCTTCATTCCAAAAATAAGATGAATAATGCGGAGATTCTACCAAATAAAAAAAAAAACTTACCAAATTCGCCCATGCGTGGCGTGGCGCGCTCAGAGAAGATCGCCGGAGCAAATGTCGGTCAGAGATTGGAAATCGATGAAAAGGAGAAAGCGAAGAGCAGGAGCGAAAATCGTTGACAGAGAAAAGCGGGATATAACGGAGCTAACACCGTTTGAAAACAGGGCTCGCGGAGCGGAGGATAGAAGTTTTGGGCAAGGCCCAAGCGGGAACGAGCCCGTGATTGTTTGATTGTTGAAGGAATTGATTGTACTAATCAATTCTGAAGACAAACGTGTTCAAGTGGGACTTGCTGTCTTTGGTTGGATGAAAAGTGCCGGAAAGGCGAGACAGGGTGTGGGCTTGCGAAGAAAACCTTGTGCTTAGACATATATAAAATGTCAAGTAGAGGAGCCACTCTTGATGCAATGATCGAGAGTTTGACCTTGTGTAATGAGTGAGTGCTACCGTTGTATAATGGAAATTAGAAGAATGCACGAGGGTGCGGGGAGACACAGTCGACGTGGGATCGTCGAGGGAGTGTGCGGCGTGTAAAGCCGATGCGATGCGAGCTCTATGCAAGAGAGAGGACGAGTCTGCTTGCATAAGTCCCTGTAGTGCCGAAGCGAAGCAGGAATGGATGAATAAGTTTTTGATTTGGAAAGAAGGGATGGTTCATTAGTTCCAGTCCTCTTTTTTAAGGAGAGGGCAGATTTAAAAGTAAGGTGATTTCAGGAGTACAAACCTATTAGGAGTTCTAAATGCAAGATCAGACCCGGCTAAGTGAGAGCTTTGATACTTCACAATCAATATGAGTTTATGTCAGGTGATTCACTCCTCAGCCAATAGAAAGAGGGCTGAACGTTGAAAGTCAAAGATATAAAGAAGATAACTTGTTGAGAATGGAAAAGAAAAAAGAAAGCCACCTTAAGAGAAAACCCCTCGTCAAACAAGTACTACTAAAAATGCCCCCGGAACCGCTATATAGTTAGCCTACGTCCTCGAAAGAGAAACTACAACAACTGTATCACAAGCAGAAGGAATGTATGGTGCAAATTGAGAATCCAATATTCTTCCCGGCCTATCCTCAAAATAGCTTAGTAGTAACTTAAAAAGTTATGCTTCAAGCATTTGGATATAAACTTTTCATTAACCTACTCGCTTTCTTTCCTAAACAGGCTAACTCACTGCCTTCCCTAATTTCCCTAGCAACACTTGCTGTATGGATTGTCACATGTCAATATTTAGTCTGTCTACTTGGCTTTCAAAGCAAAGTAACTGCTTGAGGCCCTAGCCTCCCTCTTCCCTAGTCCTGATCTGATGAATTGAAATCCTTATGGCATCGTTTTTCACTGGCTAGCTGGATTGCACCTCTGAAAAGGATAGAAGTAGTGGGTCTAATCCTGATCCTTATACAAGGTGGACTTCTACTTAGTACCTAGATGGATTGGTATGGCGAGAGTAACGAGCTTCAAGAAGGAAGGAGGTTTCAGACTCAGAATCTGAAGATGAGGTTGGGGAAGTTTTCAAATAAATGGGAACAGGAAGACAAAATCAATCATGAAGACCCAAAGCCTGAACCAAAATTGGAAGAAATGGAATTCGAAACCATAGTTCTAGAGCCAAAACCACAAGAAATGGAAACTGAAACGATAGCGAACGAAAAAGAAGAAGAGAGAGTATAATATCCACTGAAAGAATCTCAAACTGAAGATCCTGATCCAGACTCACCAGAATCAATTCAGAAAAATGAATCCGATCATGAACAACAAAATCTTTCATCAGATCCAGACAGTGAAGCCCACAGTAAAGAAACAGAGGATAGAGGGGAAGTAAATGGAGAGGAATGGAGTTGAAGTTGCTTTTTGAGGAAGACTTTGATTCCAAAATAATATGCTTTCTTTCTCTACGGGCAAGAGTAATCTAAAAATAAGAATCTTAAGAAAGTAACTTGAAATGAAAGCCTTTGCAAGAAAAAAAGAACAAAAGGCAGTTCCAATGAGTAAGGAAGCTCTCCGCTAGCCTTTGCAGCAGGGAATAGAAAAGGTGAAATGTCACCAAGAGCTGATTCGATTCCTCCTCTGTCAAAGAATTGAAAGGTCCTACTCACTCAGTAAAGCCAGAAGAATATTTTTAGGCACAATCCTTTCTTTATTTCCTTCCCTCCCTTGAGTTCAGTTCAGGACTAGCAGTTATCTAGAAGGCTAGGGTAAAGGGTTAGATCAGGGGCAAGGTCCAGCTATTTGAAAGCTGGAAAGCTTTCTTTTTTCCCTACTTAATTTCGAATTTCTTGAAAGCAAGTCAAAAGGAAAAGCAAGCCTATTTTTCCTGTACGTACCGGTACTATATCCTTTTTGATTCCTTCTGCCTATGAGAAAAACTTCATCTATTGGAGTGCCCGGTGAATATGTCTAGTCGAAGTTTCCTTCCATAGTCATGCCTTTTTTCCTAGGAGGCCCGCTTTTTTCTTTTTGTCACTAGTAAAGCATATTCTCTTTCCAGTTTATATGTTTCATCCCCTATTTGTAGTTTCTTTCCATGTGGGTGCAGGCGATCCAGTGGTAGTCTCTGACTCCCTCTTGGAGTTTCTGTTGGAGTTGCTCAACCATTTCTTGTCTCTTTCTCTTCCCTTAATTAGGACTACTCTCCTTTTATCTTCTATATGGAGGGACTATAATAGCATTTATGAACCTTTCGTAATTCCTTTACGAGTTCTTTCATTCCTATCTCGTGATATTCCCTTTATATATTAAAAAAAACAAAACAAGAAAGTGATTTTCTATAGAATAAAAGAACTTCTTACTCAACTTTCTAGCTATATAAAAATAGTAAGCAATATGAAACGAGTAACTTAAGCCCTAGTAAAAGGCTACTCTTTGAATCCCCTCTTTAAGGCATATAAAATGAGTACTCTTCCAGAGCTAGCTTAAGCATATCTCGAGCGAGTGAGTTTCCCTCCATCAAGTTCTAAGCGATCAAATAAGGTCCTTGCTCTCGAGCCAATGCCAATACCAATAGAGAGGGTCTAAACGAAGGATTCAAAGGAGGTTACCGGTTAAGGGCAAATGCAATCTCTGAGCCAGTTGGAGAAAAAAGGTAATCAAAGAAAGTTTCAGTTGGACTTTCCCTGCCAACCCTACCCTAATTTCATACCCTGCGGTTTTCGTTCCTCTATTGATATTTCGTTCCTCTCCTTACGTCGAGCGACTGTCGTTCCCGGGAACTCTTAAGTATAAAGGGTAAGAAATTCCCCAAGCTCTAAAGAAGCTAGTGAAGAGGGCTAGTTCCGAGTCATGCATTTCTTTATTGAATTATTACCTTGAAAAAAAGCAATAGCGATAGGAGAAGCGCATGCAATTGAAGAAATGGCAGAATAAAGATAAGCGCATCCAGTGTCTATAAGAGTCGTTTTTTTTAGGCCGAATAATAGTCATATTCAAGGCCCAAAAGTCAGACTTCAGAGTAAGAGGAGGGGCCAAAGGAGCTAATGCGGTTGCTGTCCTTCTTTCCAAAATCATAGCAAAGCGCTCATTGGCATTGAGAGTTTCATATCCTCTATTTTGATGAGTAAATCCCGGTCAAAAAAATTGAATAAATTTTGATAGAATTTCCAAAATATGAATCGAAGCGGGAGAAAGCAAATTCTTCATACAAGCTATTTACTGCCTTACTCAAATCTTTCATTTTTATATAGGTTGGATGCTAAACAAAAAAATCTAGAAAAGAAACGTTGAGAATATACCTTATCATCAACTGACCATTGGTCATCCCTTCTTTTCTTTCCTTCAATAGGTAGGCCTTTCTAGGCTCTTTGAATAGAGTATAAAAGACTCTTTCATTTTTTCTCCTTATACAAGAGAAGAGACTCACTCATGGAATCCCTGCTTTGGTAGTTTGGATAGGTAGCCTAGCCTAGATAAGCACCAGGAGTAGTGTTTCTATCCTTCTTTGTAACAGTGGTAGGGTAGTAGACAAGATTCCCACTTTTCATTATGGTTGAATGAACTGGTAGGGGAGTGCGCCTATGCATAAGTTGACTGACTTGACTCTAGAAAGCCTCTTTATTCCTTAGTAGATAATTCATAAATGATGGAAACTCCGCACCCACTTTTTTTTTGAAAGAAAGAAATGGCACCTCTCACTCCGGCAGGAAGAAATCAAACAAACAATACGATAGAATGAAAGCAAGAAACAAGAAAAGCTTACCTTCTTTTATTTTCAGGAGAGCTCTTTTCCTCGTTCTTCACTTCAACAATAAAAAAATATACATATAATAGGTATTGCCATGCGGCTATACATACTTGTCAAAGTGGAATGGGCATGCATAGTAAGCTAAGGGATTCAGTTCCCACTATGATTAAAGTTTCAGCCTCAATTTATTCTATCCCAGCTAGGATTTTGATTGAATAGGAAGGAAGCCCTCACTCACAAGGGAAGAGCTTTTATCGATTCGTTGGTATAGAATCTTGAATGAAGACTGAAAGCTACTGAAAAGCTCCTTTTACCTGACTCACCTGAGTGAATTGAATATATGTTTTTTCAAACTACTTACTAGTATAGTGACCGAGATGTTTTCTTTCTTTTGGATATATATATGTATTATATATTGGAGTAGGAGTGATGGTTATACATATTCTATTATGCCTGTGGCACTTCTTCCCACATATGAGAGAAGCTTATACCTAGCAGCCAGCCTCAGTGAAGAAGATATGAGCGCCGATTGGAAGGAAGGCTTTGAATTAATCCGAAAGCAAATGAGAGCATTAAGACTTCGACTGAAGCAAGGTAAGGAACTTGAACGGAAAGGTACGTACTCTTTCTTCCTTTCTGAGTGAACTACTTAATCACCAACAGAACAGCATGTCAATACTTAAAGCATGGATGGCCAGAATAGCAAATTATGTATTTCCACAATGAATTACTTTTTAAGAAGTGCAATCTTGAAGAACTTATTAACTCACCCTAGGCCTACGCCAGTAAGGAACTGATGCCTGCTAGGCGGGAAAGAAGCTTGGTGCCATGCCACGTAAGAGAAGGGAATTCCTTTCTAAGTAAAGGCTCGTGCTAAAAGAACTGAGAGATGCCATGCCACGATCTTAAGTATTCCTGCTATCCCAAAGAGCGGGGAAGGCTAGAAGGAAGGGATTGAGTACCACCGCTTTTTTCCAAATACCCATCTTCTAAGTGAAATTCCGCAAGGACCGTAGAGGTTGTGTAAAGAGAAGCCTTCGGAAGGGCTTTCCGAGAAAAGGCTGGTCAGGCTATTAATTAGTAGGCCCGTCACAAGTGAAAAAGAAATCCGTCCTTGTTCAGCCTACATTTGATAATTGGAAGAGTGAAAGCAGTCTCCAAGCTGGCGCTTTAGGCTTTTATAGGCCGAAGGCCTTTAGGCTATGAATTCACATCTCTCCCAATCCCCGGCGCCACCTGTCGGTACTTCTACGGGTCTTTTTTCTTCTTTGCCTGGTATTTTTTATAGAGATTTTTTGGCTTCGATATTCACTGATCTACCTCAACCTATATTCTCCTCTTTGAAACCTCCGAACGGGAACTTACAAAGCAGGTCTCTTTATCCATACCCACTCATCTTGCCTACTTTAAAATCCTTTTGAGGCTTAGAAAGTCAAAGAGTGTTAGTACTAGCACAGAGAAGGGAGGATAGGGCTAAGAAAAGACGTGCTACATTTGCCAATTTCATACATAAGAAGGATGCTGGTGACGCTTGTCACGTAATTCAAAGTTGTTTGCTAAATTACATTCCTGTTTAAACTGTCCACGAAAACTTTCTATCTCCAGCTGTGCATGCTCACAAGATGCCTGCTTTATATAGAAAAGCATTTATCGATCTTGCACCACCTCTCTATATTGTAAACCGACTTCTTTCTTGATGATAACATCATTTCTTATAGTGATGAATATCATGAACTAATGAATAGGAATGATAATATGGGCTTATTCTTTAGAAATAATGAGAAATTAGACCCTTTTTCTGGAATGAAAAAGAAGAAGGGAGTCACTCTTCATTCTGTTGAACCTCTTTCTATTGATCTATTACGCTCTGTAATGGACAGCATTGCCCCTACAAAGTTGACTAAAGCGAAGAGGGATTTAGGGGATTCTCATGTCGATTCTCTACTTGAAGCTTACGAGGAATATAAAAAAACGATATCCTCTGGCTTGAATGACTCACAAGTAGAAAATTAGAAGTACAATTTTAGGACCTTTCGCGACATGTTGAAGGATACCATATTGAAAGGAAGTAATTCTCTCACACCTAAGTAAGTAGGACATACCATTACCTCTATGATTCTCATACAGAATAGCAAGGAGATGATAGATAATACAGAATAGCTAGGATAAGATAGATAGCTTGAGCGCGCTAGCGAACATACCAAAAGGTTTAATCATACCATCTTGAGATGAGCTTGGATTAACGCTCAAGATTATATATAGGGGTGGGAGAATCAGGTATGGATTGATCCAATTCAATGCTTTACAACATAGTAGAAAGCATGCTTACCCATACACCTCTTGGAATGCAATGAGAGGTAGTCCACTAACCAAGTTCTTCCCTTCTACTACTCACTTTATCCTTACTACACTATTAGACTAGATAAAGATGCTCACCTGGAAAGATATGCTTTATGCAAAGGGAGGATACCTCTTTTCCTTCAACCTCTCCCTTTGATATCACACGTCAATATTCTTATATTTACCTATACTTAACAAGCAAGCTATCACATGCTTAACAATAGGTTTAAATACTCATTTACTACACCAAAACCTCCTTCCATGACTCTACGCTTCACTACTCCTCCTATTGATTGAATCAAATATGGATTTCCAATATTCCACTGTATATATGCAAGCAATGGCTGAGTTGGTACATCTCGTAACTAGTCTTTAATAAACTCCCTCTTTTGTGCAAATGTATGAATCGAGAAAATTCACTTAGCCAGCGTTCAAATGTGAATCAAGTACACTTCATTTTTACCGTATATCGAGAGAGTATGAAAGAAAGCTCTTACTCGCGAGCTGTACAAAAAACATACAATTATCTTCTTATGTTTTCTTTATTGAGAGAGATGCCACCAAGCAAGAAGACTTTGATTCCAGAGGAGGGCGGACCATCATTGCATTTCTCTGGTGAACTTTTTTATTTGCTCTTATGTAGATATATTGCTCATGCCTTCTCTGCATCCATCTGCTGAATGCTATTAACAGTATAAAACATTATCCTGCTTTTAGAAAGACTGATCGTAGAGTCCAACCTGCTTGGTGACGAGCTTACTTTCGGCTTGGCTTCCTTCGCTATCTCTTTCTTTGTCTGTCTACTGAAAAAGGCTTATTCTTGGAAAATGGAAAGTTAAATAAGGTTAATTAATCGGTAAAGGAAGCTGTCTTGTATGAATGATCGAGAAATAAAGAATCTCCTTTCTTTGGGCCTCCATCTTCCACTGAGGGAGAAACAAGACTCCTCGGCTGGGCCAAGCCTACAAGAACAGAGATTCCCCTTTGCTAAAGGAGAGGCCTTTAACTAGGTCTGCTCTTCTTTGTGTAAGTTTTTTTCCCCGGCCCACATCCCGCTCCTCCCGAAGAGGCTTTCTCGTCGCTGTTTCTGACCGACACCACAGCCAGCAAAGAAGGGAAAGGGCCTTCCTCGTGGGGCAACCTGAGGTTTTGCTTTATAATAAAGGTATGAATGGTGCCGTGCTCCGGCGAAAGAGCAGCAAGACCTATATGCCTGCCTGACTCTGTTCCCCGAGCGCCTACTGTTGCCAGTAAGCTGAACAATTTACCTTGTTGGGGTAGATGTTCCTAAATGGGAATAAGGCTTATAGAGGAAAGAAGGGTTCAAGAGCCGGAGAATCAACAACACCACCAACATCAGAAGACGTAGATGCAGCTGTCCCCGGTTTATTAAGGTTGAAAATTCGCTGCATCGGAGTAAGGGACAGATAGATCTTACCCGGACTACCCGTGATGCGCCGTATAGCCCAGTAGCAGAGGATTAGTTATTATTAATAGCGATATTAAGATAGAGACTCATATTTATACTCATATAGAGCCTCCTACTTAGTTATCGGCATATTTTCAACATAACACTTATCCTCACCATAAATGCTAACTATTTACATCTATGGCGGCGTGGTTGGGATAAGTGGAATGGGCGCTCACTGCCTTTCTGCTCACTAAGATTTGAATCTATCTATCTTTCTATTAGAAAAAGATAAAACGAACTCAAAAAATAAAGATTACCAGCTGGGCGGCCAAAGCTCTTTTTAATAGAAAGAGTATCCAGTAATAGTAGCTAGTTCATCGGTCGGTCAGAGAAAACTTGGTATTTGCTGTCTTGAAGAGCGGATTGGCTTTTTTGATTTCGACGTGCATTTTTCAGTTCATAAACTCATATATAGACAGATTGGATTCGGCACTCCCTTCTTGGGCTTTTCTTTTAGCTTCTCACCTTAAGGTGGATTCTCTCGGCTTAGATCTGTACCTAGGTCGAACTAACCTTGGCTAGGTGAAGAGAGCTAAGAAAGAAACCCATCCTCACTATGTAATAGCGAGTTACTTTATGAATTTTATTATCGAAAGGAATTTGATAGCACTTACTAATGAAATCAATAATTCCGTAGAAGAAGTGCATCGGTATAAAAGAAAAGGTGAGAAAAGTTCATCTTTTACCAAAATGAAAAGCTTGTACATGGAATGCCTATTTGATCTATCAATTCTCCCTATGAAGATGAACTTACCTATGATCTGCCCTCCTGGTCTGTACGAGACAAAAAAAGATACCGAGATGGAAGAGTTCCGTCGTTCTCTGCTTTGAGTGGTGGTTACTTAAGTAACCCAACAGGTGAATTGATGAACAGCTCTAGATTATTAACATCGCACGAGTACGATCACTTTTTTGTTCAATTCTAAAATTTATACAGTGTCGATAAAATGTGCAATATTATATCGAAATTACAAGAGACACCCGATAAACAAAGAAATGTTAAGATTTATTCAATATAAAAAGGAATATTTCACATCTGTGGGACTTCTATTACCTTCATTCCTGGCTAGTGTTAATCCTCATATGGTTGACGAGGAAGGAGCTAGCTAATAAAGCTTTTGTTTGTTAACCTCAAATAGGCTATTGAATGCAACGGCAAATAAAGAAGAAGAAAGTGCCAGAGCTAAGAGCTAATATATTCCCAGTCTATGCTTGGATAAAGGAATGATAAGAGCTATGAGCAGTTTATTAAACTACACTACGGCTAATATATATAAGGACAAATCAACTAGAAAAAACCGTTGCCAAAGAAACCTTTTTTTTAAGCTTATTCGTTCGCGCTAGGCTCACAAACTATATAGAAGAACTAGAGGCCGCCAAGGTCTTCAACCATTAGACAAGCAGGTAGGATCCTTTGCTTACTACTTGAAGCAGAAACCTCAAAGAGGAATTATTTCTATTCACGAGGAAACCATTAATCAAGAAGAGAGACAGACATACTTTGAGCTCTTAGAAGGTTGCCCAACAGAAAGATGTTAAGACAAAGAGAGAGATAGACCTTCAATAAGGATGCTGCAATAGCTTTCAAAGTACTTTGCTTATAAAGCATAAGCTGATGTTAACATCAACTGAAAATATATTACTTGCTACACGAAGACTTTCTGCCGTAATGCTCTGAGCGCTCGTCTTGATGCTGGCAAGAAGGCTGCCGAGTTTACTTAACTTCACTTAATACGATACGCAACTTCTTTCTTTTTCAACTGACTTCGTTCATTAAAAAGCAGATAACTTCTTCCCTTCAAGCATTTTCTTTCCAGTTTAGAAGAAGTCAATTTGTAGTGTATGGTGCTTCTTGATTCTCAAGTAATTTTTCTCTCTGGCCAGAAGGTCTGCATGATGTGTCTGTTCTGGCTAGAAGGCCGTATTGGTGTATGAGAGTCTGGAGTAATTGTTTGAGGAGGATGTAGTAAATGATTTTGATGAGTAATGAAACTTATTGGTCTAAAGTCCGAGAGGTTTTCCGCTCCAGGTTTTTGAGGGATGAGGTTAATGCAGGCACAGTTTAGCCTACAAAGGTAAAGGCAATTTTGGTCTAAATAAGAAAGACTAGAATAAAGAGTTTACTTTCAAGTTGCATTTCGTGTCAAAGTGTCAAGGAGGTTCAGCTTTTCTTCTTCGCTCACAATACCCTGCAGTGTGTAATCCGGTGGGGTTGGTCAAAAAAGTTGTTTGTGGATGAAACAAATTGATGTGGTAGTATTCCCTGGTTTAGAGAGTGGATCAAGAGATGATGAAGATCGCGAGTAGGTTTTCTTTTTATCTCCTGGGCCAACTCAAGTAAGTTCTCTGCTGCTCTCTCGGTAGAGTAGATTCTTTGGATGCGGAGGTGGGTAAAGGCAAAGAGCAGAGGGCGAAGCGGTAAAAAGATGTCCACCCTGGATTTCCTTTATCAAAGACTGGAGCTTCTTTATCCAATCCAGCCATCAAGATAACAGCTCTCTCACAACTCAAGTAGGAGCACGCAATCGCATTGCCTGTAGGAAAGTCCCTTAGATCCTCCTAGTTCTCGACGCTTTAACCCTCTACTCACCCTGGGCCAAAATTGAATCCCATTGACACCGCATGTGCCAATGACTCTCAACCACCTTGTGAGCAAAGATATAAGTACTTAGAGTATAGGCGGTCTTACTAGCCTTCGAGCCGCTATCCTCTTGGTACTTTCCGAAATCTAACGCACGACGCCGGGTCGAAGCGAGAGTCCTAACCGGCCCTACGGATTCTTTTCTAGACTTGGTTGGCTAGCTTTTTTTCTGGCGCTAAAGCCTCATCTTTGACACCTTTTTCATAGTTCAATTGGAAATCCCTTACTTTCAAAACTAGATCGAAAGGGCGGTTGTGTTCTAATTCCATGGAGTGGACTTTCGAGCTTTTCTAATGTCCCACATACGTTGATCCCTTGACCCGGTTAGAGAGCCACACCACACATGCCCATACATTTGACTCTAATTGCTCTGTCAAAGCCGAGCGACACTGAGACGGCGGCGGGGCCCCCCTGAGAGAGTTGAAGTAAAGGACATGTATTTTTTATTTTGATTATAGTGGAATGCAGAGTAAATGATACTCCAGCACCCAGCTCCTTGACCCAGATAGGAAGATTTAGAACTGCAGATTAGCGAACGATAGGATAGAGATCCGATGGCGAATTATGCAAAAAAGTTTCCTTTACTTATAGATAGATTGGTTTTCCTATTCCCCCGAAACATATGGAGCTAGTGTTCTCGGTATAGGATTCCCTGGAAACTATGGCTTCTTCTCGAAAACTTATTATACTCGGAAAATCAAAATATAACAGGAATCTTGCTCTCGGATCAGCTAGATAGATACTTCATTTCATTGACCTGACCCACAACTAGCGTGAACCTCTTCGTCCTGTTAAGGACAATACATTTTTTGAACCAGTAGCAGATGTATCTGTTAGTTCTACCACTAGCCTCCAAGCTCCCATTGTTAAGACATCTGAGGAGATTCTTAATGATACCCCTACCATTTATGGTCGAGCTTTACCAGAGACTAATCCTCTTATTAATAATAAGGGTGCATACCAACCTATTCAATTCCATAAAAAGGCTATGAATAGTCAAGGGTTTGACTCGCAAGGTCAACCCGTAAAGATGGACTCTTCTAATAATCTAGAACTGGATACAGCTCGAATCAACATGCGATATCATTCACAAGCAATGGACGCTACAGTTGCTCTAAAAGAAAAAGAAGAAGCTGTAGAGTCACTAGCACGTGCACTCGCTACTGAACAACAAGTTCATGCTTCACTTCAATCCCGATGGGAGGAGAAAGTGAATAACTAAGAATCTTTTATCCACAATAATCTACTGCTGGCCCTTTCACAGTTCCATAATCACAGCTTCTCTACTCTACTTTGAAAAGTAGGTATGGCATTCAGTAGTACGGTAGATTTTATTTACTCTGCTACTCTAAATGCTACTGTAAGACTTGTTGCTTATGGACTTGACAACCAAACCTAAAAACGCTTTTTGATCTAAATCTGTACGACTTGCTCTTCTTCCTTTCATTTCAACTACACACGGTATTATTTCTTTCTCTCGAGTTATAGCTACTATTTAAGTACGACTAGCTAGCTGGATCTATATTGTTGCTTTAGTAGGCTGCGTACTATCTACAGCAATGTGGGCTGTTCCACTGACTCTTAACGATTCCTACTTACTCTACTTCAGATTAACGCTGAAGACACAACCTTTTCGAATTTTCTTACTTACTGTGCATACTCTCTTTACTCTGTAGTTAATTGGACGTTTAACATTACAGATACTACCGAGTTTATCAAACATGTTTCTAATAATAAGAAATAATTTCTTCTTGCTCTTATGAAGTATATTCATTTTCTACTACTAACACCTAGTCACATACTCGAGAAAGGATTCACAATGATTAAGCTAGAGTGGCTACTCGACCTTATTAAGAAGGAGTGTTCCTATATTTCTTATCCTTCCCGAGGAAGCGTAAAGAGTTGGGCATTCCTAATTGGTAACATTTAATAACTCATTTGTCCCCTCAAAATGAATTCCAAATGCTTTGACTAAAGGATACTTTAGAGGTATAGGGCAGTATAGAGATGGGGGAGGGATTTAATGCCAGGCAGACTGCACCCTTCTGACCATGTCATCCTACTTTTTCCTGTATCTCTCTAAAGGAAAGGTCCTGGAGTGAGTACGAGACATTTTACTAAAGGGGTAGGTAGGAAAAGGAGTGTTGGGTCTAAGCTGGCATTGGAAGCCGATAGCCAATGATTAGATAGGATAAGTCGGTCCAATTTACCTAGATCTGAACACTCTATCCTTGAAGTTCAAGAGGGGATCTGAGACAGTCAAATTGAGAGGAAGTAGGAGGCCGCTTAGGATTTCCTTTTCCTCTTCCCATTCTCACTTCTGGAAAATGGTTCTCCAACTGAACAATTTGGTGGCCCTTGGTTCTAAAATGTCAGTGGGTACAGGCTATGACATTGATTTTTGGAGTGACAGATGGCTTGGTGACTTCACTCTTGACTATCTTTTTCCCCATGCTTATGCTTCAACAGTGAACAAACAGACCACAGTAAGAGAAGTTTGGGACAATGGTCAGTGGAACATTCACCTAGGCTGATGAGGTAGCTATTGATGAGAGAGTCTCTCTGTACCACTTACTGTCCAATTCTGGTGTGTGTTGTACCAATTTACCAGACCAACTTACCTGGAATTGGTCTAGTTCTGGCTCTTTTTTCACCTCTAGTTTGTACTCTTTCCTTAACTTTGTAGGGATAGTGTCTTAGGATAGGAGGAAGCTTCTTTGGGTGGGGGGCTAAGATGCCACTTAAAGTGAAAGTGTGTGTGTGTGGCTTATCAAACTTGCTTACTAAAACCAACCTGGCCAAGAAAGGGTGGGAAGGGGACCTTGCTTGTGCTTTTTGTGCAGAAGAAGAATCCACCTGTAACCTGTTTTTAAATTGCTCAGTAGCTGCAAAAATCTGGCGTTGGTTGAAGGAGGCAGGAGGCATTGTGGGAATTTTGCTGAGGTGTGGGATAGCATTATGAAACACTCAGCTCTAAGAAGGGGGGAACTGCTCTGTGTGTTAGGGGCAGTTATCTGGATATTGCAGTTGGTGCGATCGAAATAGGACCTAAGCCTTAACATTTCCAATTATTTAAAGCAAAGGTTGGTTGCCTGAGTGATGGTTTCAAAATTAAATATGATGTTCTAGCTTTACAAAGCACTGAAACCTAATCTTATAATGAAGGTTACCGGAGGAAGAATCTTATAACATCGACCCTCATAGTCTTATTGGACTCCTCCAACTAAGTCGTAAATTGTCATCGCTATCGCTCCTGTGCCGCCTACCTACTAATAGTAAACAAATTCTCACGTTTCAATTCACACTCCACACCTAAGGAACATCCGTAGCAAGCCCCCTTAAGAGAGTGCAACGTAGTGCCAGTTCATTTTCAAATAGAAGCTGCATGCAATTCTCATTTCTAAGCAAGAATAGCTTTTTGGGGAGTTCTAGTTCTATTAAGAGGGATGACTTCTTTTGGAAATGGACCAATGAATGGGGGAAATCAATAGTTGGTTCGAATCCGCTACTCATAGTTCATATCACTAGGGGTATGCTTTATTTTTCCCCTTTTCCTTACGCGGGACTCACTCTCATATTTGCATTTTTTTTGAAAGCGATTTCACTCATATGGCTTCCTTCATTCAGTGTGAACTTTGTATACTCTGGCGCGGAACGAAGTTGCAAATCAGCTATTTGTCATAGTCCTCATAAATTCCACCCGAGAAAGTATGGACATTTCTTTCTATCTGTCTTTATTTAATTCATTTGAAAAGGTATAGCATCATATATGGCAAAATTATCATTTCAGGAAGAAATTGAACCACTTATTTCCATTTTCTCAACCTTAATTTCCTCTATAAGTTCTACCCCGAAAAAATATAAACAACCCAGGATTCTAGAATCTCGTCACTTATTAGCCCATTGAACTTTTTTTCAGTTTCAAACCCGCATGTTTGTTTCATAGGTTTGACTAGTAACAGGCCAGTTCAACCGGATTTTGACCTGTTCAACTGTAGACCCGATCCACAACCTAGACCAAACAAACCGGGTCCAGTTCACGGTTTTTCCACGGACCAGCCAGTCCAGTTGGTTTTTTATAACACTGGTAAAATGTGACAGTTGGACAACGTGTTTTGAGGCCAAATTCTCAAGTTGCAACAGCAGGGACAAACGTTGTGTAATACATAAAAGTAAACCAAGAAATGTTCGAATAAAAGAAGAGGTTTAATAGTGCTTGTTTTGGAAATGGAGAAGGTTGTAACGTACGTGCTTTTAGACAAACTCAAGAAGCATAAGATTTCCCGCTCTTTCTGGAGCTAGTGGCGAGAATATACGCTTCTTTGAGCAGGAGGTCAAAGCAGATAGAGGATAGAATCGAAGCAATTGCCTATGGGGCTACGTACGAGAAAGAAGTTTGGAGGGAGGCCAACAACAAACAGGTAAAATAAAGTAGAGTGGGGGCGGCCTTACTCAACCGCTCATGGCATTCGCATAGCAGCTCTACCAAATACTTCTCGTTCGCTTAAGCCTTGCCTTCCTTTATTTCATTGGAAATAGCCTTACCAAACTTTGCCTTATCATCCGGCTCAAGCCATTTTTGATCGAAGACAAGCTAGGAAGAGTACAAGTGTAGAGGCACAGGAAATTCATATCTGTGTTATAGCTATATGCATGGGCAATTTCACTTCATCCTTTGAAAACTGATTAGAATGCCTGCTGCAATTGCAGCCTACACAAGTAGGTTTTCTTTCGGTCCATAAGGTTCATCTATCAGGGACCGGCCTCGTAAGGCTTTTGAGTTCTCTCTACTGGGTGGCTAAGTCTTAGATCACTCTTCACTAGATGATTTGGAACCAAGAATCAAAACATTTCTGTTTTCACTGTTGAGAAGAGAAAATGTGAGTAAGTAGATCGTACTATACTATATACTTTACTATATACTCTAATATGCCAAATTCAAAGTGATACAAAAATATACCAATTTGAAAGTGAGTGCCCCGAAATCTCGTGTTCTTCCTTTTATACCAGCTACAGTCAGTATGGATGTTTCCCACTTGATTGAGTGCGAACAGTTGGGATGGATGGTACTTATTGACCCAAGGAGAGGGGTTTTCAACAACCCAGTGAACGAGCGTAAGAAGAAATTGATAGACCCAGAGAAGAAGGTTTTTATGGAAACCAGAGTTGCAGTTAGCAAGGGATGCATGCGCAGACTTTACTTTAGCCGGCAGAATCAGGGATGTTTTTAGAAAGACTCTTCCTTCTTTGAAGATGTAGTACCTGCAGAGTTCCACCCCCTTCCTTAACTGCGAAAGGAATGACTCGTAACTAGTCTTTGTTTTTTGACTCAGCGAGCGTAAAGAGCGAGCCGTCATCTAGAAGTGCCGGATTTGAGTAAGTTTTTTCACTAGCTCAAGTAATAAAGCTTGACAGACGAAGTATGCTATTTTATTGGACCAGTGAGATTTTCATAGAAGTGCGTGTGCGCCAGATCGAGTGATTTCACAAACTACAAAACAAGTATTTCGGGCAGACAGACTTGACACTACTTTGAAGCGGAAGACTGACTTGATTGAGTGCGAAGGCATGCATTGGATTCCCCAGACGCGGAGTTTTACAGATTGAGTAAGGCAGACCCAGACTGGTAAACACCGAAATTGCTTATCCAACTGTTGGTGTAGCTAGTTCGCCAAAAGGTCAGAGTTGAACGTACCCCAGAAATCAACTCTCCTTCTCTTCCCATCAGAGCGGAGAAGATGTAGGCAGTACACGAGAAAACCTATTCCACAGGGAGCTTAGCTCCAGCCAAGCCGTAGCAGATAGTGGGAGGGATAAAGCTTTATTTCGTCAAGAGAAAAACGCGATACTTGCAAGAGAATAAGCTTTGGCTTCAGACTTTGAATATGGGAATGGAAGATGAAAACTTTCCCGGATGGGCATCCCTTTTTCTTTTTAGTTACGTTCCAAGGCGGTCTATTCCTATTCGAGGCAATAAAGATAAGTAGATGTCTTTCTATGGGGAAGGCTAAGAAGAGTGACTTTGCTTACGCTATTGTAAGTTCACCCCCAGCTCTTTCCCTATTAAGTCGAGTGCTTCTGTACCTGCTTCTTCTTTGGATGGGTATTTAGAAGGAGTGTAATTGTCAATCATAAGCTGAGCACATCCTTGTTGTCAACCAGGCTTGCTTTCGACCTTTAAATAAGAGAATTGCTTTTCTTGTTTGTGTCAAAAAAAGTAAATAAATGAGTCAAAAAAGCGGTGAGGAGTTTAATAAGGCTGTGTATAAGGCTAAGGAGGGAGGATACCTACCTTTTGAGAGCTTGAAGTTTTCATAAACCTCTTCCTACCAGGTGTGTATAATTTCTCCTAGGTGTCCCCACCAGAATGTCCACTGTTACCAGAGCCTCGGTACCTCTACCAGAATCTTCACCATTACCATCACCGGTATCACCTCCATCTTTACCAGACTCAGTATCACCATCACTATTACCAGACGGGGTATCACCATCACCATTATCATCATTGTTTCCACCATCATCAGCATTGTCCTCAGAAACGGGAATATACTTTTATAAGTAAGAATCCTTACAACCTCAAGAATGCTACTCTCAGCACCATAAAGTTCAAGAGCACCGGGAATTAGCTGAGCAGCTTTCAAGGTGCCTACTAGCAGTTTGTTTATGCATTCTCAATTTCAGTTGCCAGTTGTAATATCTAGTCCACGTTTCATCTGTCTAAATTATCCATTTGGGGTCGTTCGGAAAAAGGAAATTATCTTCAGGTTTGAGATGAGGAGCATAGCTTTAACCTATGCTGCTTGCATGTAGCGTAGAGATAAAATTGATCCCGAGGCCTAATTAATGTATGTATTGGGTCTGTTGGAACTTGGAAGCCAACGGACTAAAGAGAAATTGGAGTCTTTCGATTGCATTAGTGGTGTCTTAAAAGCGGTTCCGTGAGAGGTTTGTAGTGCCATATGAGAAGGATATACCGGAGCTTGGTGAAGCCTATGCTCCTGCCTGTGCTGGGAAGCTGCCAACTTGAGAATTGCTTGTGTTTGGAGAAGAATTTCGTGTATAAATCTGCACTTGCAAAAACCACACATATGGAGGCAACTGTATTTCCTGGAATGGTTTCTTTCGATTCACTGTGCAGCTGATACTGGCTTCTCTCTTTTGACATTTTAGTTCTTTTTTCAAACGTTTTCTATCTAGTCATTTAGTACTTTGTAGTTCTCTATTGGTAACAAACATCTTAGTTAGGGTTTGGTATTAATATATTTGACCAGAATCATTTCTGATTGACCGGATCAGCCAAAATTTCAGTGTTGGATATGAGTCTTCTGCCCTTGCTTGTTAGGAAGTTTCACGACCAGAAATGAGATGAGCTCCGCGAAGAAGAAAGAACCTTCTTTCCGATAGGGAGAATTGACCTAGATGCATTTTCTTTCTCGGTAGCGTCGATCCATCCAGCCTTCTCGGACACTTTCTACGAAACCTGGTTCATTTTCCAGATTAAACCTTTTGGACATAGATGAATCGTGGTCAAATCTCACTGAAATGTCCTTCCATGGCATGTCCCAATGCTTACTTGTGCTTGCGCAGAATCTGTCTTCCTTATAGATATAGATATTGAAGTGGGGGGCTCTCGTCTCACTTCGCGGGTCTTATCGGAAGAAGAGTTATCTCCTTTTTGTTCTGTGGAAAGAGAATGAGAACAAAAAAAATGTGGCTTTCATCTACTCTGGAAGGTTTTCCTTATGCCGTACCCTAACTTGATGATTCTCCTTCTTTCTTGACTCTATCATTTCTATTTTCTCTCTTTTGCACGCTCTATCTTTCCGTTACCTTGTCGTCACCAGTTTGCCCTGTACCTAGCTAGCCCCAAGTACCTAGCCGCCCTATCTATTAATTCAACCGCTCAGGAAAGTAAGAAAATCCTATAGAAAAAGTAGATTACCGATAAGAATAAGACCCAAGTTACCTGTTTGACAACTGTCAATACGTTGCTTCTTTCTTTTCGAATTCAACATATCGCCTGTGAAGGGAGCTCTATTCCAATCCAGAAGACAAGACAAAAGAGGTAAGCGCCTATTCTGAAACTTCTTTTCCTTTCTTGAAATAAACAACTCTTACCTAGCCACATTAGACTGTGCCTACAACTTCACTACTGTACCTATCCACAAGAAATTACCTATTTCCCTACTTTACCTATCCTGAATTCCCAATAAATGCCTATCCCAGGCCCTACTTTACTACTACTCTTTCCCTACTTTTTTTGAATTGAAACATCAACTCATATCTCTTTTCCATCTCTCCTGACCTATTATTCTCATGCTGTCTACGATATGCTGAGAGTGGAATTAAGTAAAGATGAAAATAAGAAATTGAAGTTTGTTTTATCAATTGGTTGACATACTGGATAAAAGGATCCTACAAGCACGGCATGAAGAATTGGTTATCAGACTAGCAAGAGCGGGGGTCCTTCCCTGCCTTTATTTCCTGAAGTGAAGAGGTCGTATTTACAGAAGTGGATTCTTTCACTTCCGTGAGAGGAATAGAACTCGTAGTCTTATTATCTATAATACTACGGAAGATAGTGTCAATCAATTGATTAAATTCTTTGAAACTTAAGTAGCAAAAACGTATTCTACAAAAAGAATTAAGACTCTTATGCTAGCCTCAGCAGGATCACATTATAAAACATTTGATACTACTGATCAAGCATGTGATTTCGCTTTGGAATCACTCGACAAATACTTTTCTGGTCAAACTCGTGCTAGTGAATTCATTATGTTTGCTTCTAACGCTAAGAATCCTTTTCAATTCTTAACTATTTATTTATGGGAATAAAAAAGAAGCTGCTGCCAGTACTCGAACTGTCTTCATCCCATACCGCTTGTATGTAGGAGATTGACCGGTGGGTGATGCGTCTTGCCAATAATAAGCCCTGCAATCAAGCTGAGCAAGCACCTGGCATCCACACACAATCGTCTTTCAGGCCCGTGGAGTTAATCTCATCTTCATTCCGGTTACATTGACTTTCGATTTCTGAAAGCAAAACGCATAAAATCCGCTCGTTACCAAAGCAAATTCATTAAAAAGTGTGAAAAATTGCTACTATTAATGTTTGTTTCTGTACCGAGTTTTTCTTTTCTTGCAAAAGAAGAGCAGTATTTTGCTTTTCTAATCTAGTTAAACAAAAGCCACAACTGCATTTTTTCTATTGCTGATTTGACAAAAACTAACTGCGAATGGAAGTGAATTTTGGTCATTTTTGAGGACAAATAAATTCTCAATCAAGGGACAAAGTCAATAAGCGAAAGCAGCATTAGTATACTGCATACATATCCGGTAGTATAAGCCCTTGGAGTAAGTAGTAAAAAAAAATGTAATTGTTCAATATTTGATAGCTTTGGTACCAGGACTCTGGAGTGAGCACTCATGCATAAAATTCTCTGGCTCCTTAAGACAGCTCTAAAGAAAGCGTGTGTGGTGCTTGTGCCCAAATTCAGACTAACTGCCGCTTAAACATGACCGAATTAACCAGGTCAAACAAATGGTTGGTATTCTTTCTCAAGCATGTCAATTCTTTCATATCAAAAGGTATCACCTATGTTAACTCTAGATTAATCATTTTAGGTGCTTAATGTGAAGAAAATTGACCACTAACCTAATGGGCTTTTTCTAAAGTAACGTATCCCCCTGGTACCAATCCATATGGGTATGGTATCAAGTCGGTGTGTGTGTACCAACTATGTCAAAATGATATCTGGTGAATACGGTCAGTCAATTTAGTAATTATGATCATTTACACTTTTTTCATGTCACCCTAGTTGCATTCACGGTGTACCCGCTAATCAGACGACAGCCACCCAGTTCGATGAAGGTGGGGCTTGAGGCGAAAAGCCATTACCCTTATTCGACCCCATTAGTGAGCTTTACTGGACTTTGAAGCCTATAGGAAGGATTTCGCTTCCCCGGGGAGCCGCCCCCTCGATGCACTACGCGCTCAAGTTCCTAGTGGTGTACAGCTTACAATGCCATACTTGGACGAGGGACATTTGGAGCGAGGTAGTATCCCACATTTTCCCATGAAGTCCCCTACAGAACATGGTTCGAGAAGGGTTACCTGCAAATGCCCATAGATTGCTATTTAACAGCTAGGGAAACTGGTAGACATGTTGCGCAAATCAAAGAAGAAGAAGAAAAGAGCTCATATTTATGCCGCAACGACGTTCTCATATCGCTTTGTAGAAAGCTCACCCGGCACCTAGATTTACTGAACTACTTTGGTTGGGACAAGTAAGAAAGTAGTACGACAGATAGATAGAAAAGAGACCGTCCATTCACTTCCAATTTCGGTAACAAAGAAAACGAATATTGTCTCTAGTATAGTTTCTTTTTGATCTTTCGGTTCACTTAGAGATTGGCTCTTTTTATATTTGGTAGAGTGCCTGAGCAGAGTAGAGAGTGGCACTACAAGTAAACAAGACTCCAATCAAGAACTCCAACTGAAGCATATGAACATACCGATAGAATACTAGAATAGACTGGCAAATTGGGAGTGAAGATAAATATACAAGAATCTCAATGTCCAGAATCATAAGTTGGAGCGGATGTTGGGGCTCTTGAAGCTCTTTTTGGCTCTAGCGAGCTCTTTTGGCTCGTCTTTCTTTCTGCTCTACACGTTAGTAGTTACGAGCTCATTAGTAGTTACTCGCTGGATGTAGCGAGCCAACCAACAGGCTCTTCTTTTTGCTCTTTTGGCTCGTAACATTAGTAGTTACTCGCTCTACACATTAGTAGTGTAGAGCTCATTAGTAGTTACTCGCTCTACACATTAGTAGTTACGAGCTCGTTAGTAGTTACTCGCTCGGACAACCTTTTATTATTATATTAGTAAACCTACTTTGAGTCATACTAATAGTAAAGTGCACTATTCTACTATTTTATTATACTCCTTCACCTAATAGTGCTACAAATGAATCATCTAATGAGCGAGAAATGTTTCGAAAAAACCTTTAAGGACGTTGTACAGCACTTGCTCAACTATTTCTTTAAGAAGTTAACCTAGTTGCTATTAGACTATACTATCCTTATCTAAATAGTTCTATTTTGAGTCAGTATCTTGCATATAATCAAACTTTTATGGATTTTCAAGAGTATCTTCTAACAAACCCTAGTCTACATAAAACAAATCTACCAGCACATATTAGTGGTATTAAAGTACAAGTTTCTGGACGACTTGTCACAGAAACAGTAGTACCACGAGTAACTGAACAATCCTGTCTAATCGGTTCTTTTAATGGAGCTAATAACCCTTCCCTTCTTGAAACTAGTAAATTTACTACAAAAAACGAACTAGGTGCCTTAAATAGAAAAGTTTGGATTTGTAAACGGTCAGTAATTTTTAATTAAAGTGTTTTCTATCGCTTATAAAATTCAAAGAATTTTATTAGTTATTACGATATAATTTGGCTTTTCTCTCCAGGATAATCTAAATATAAGTATATAATTATTACTTCTGCCCCACTACTAAGTCTTTTTAATTTAGTAGTATTTCAAGCTACCGCCCTTTTGTAATGGTTACTTTAATAATGCAATTAAGTTTGTATTATGCTAGAAATCCGGGAACAAAGATTTATTATAAACAAAGGAGTTGTCTTTGTAGGATCAAAATATATGAATGAATATATGTCTTTATTTATAGTTGACTATAATATAGAAGAGAGAGTTTTCCGGATATTTTCTATAGGTAGTTAGATAGAATTTTATATAGTGAGCTAGTATAGTTTAATGGTAGAATCAGGTACTTCCAATATATATTATAATAAAGTGACATGAGATATTATTTATTTATGTTTGACGTTGTCGGTTTGATTTAGTCGATCTTATTTAGTCGGTTTAGATTAACTAGTTTGACTTAGTCGGTCTGATTAACTAAAGGGGATTTGTTAAGAATATAGTTCACTACCCAGTTTTTAGCTTCATAAGTAGAAACCTTATATTCATAGAGTGTTGATACCGACAGTTTTCGGTTTGATAAACTAGAAGTAAATTGACTAGCAGCACTAATGTTAGGGAAAATAATATACTTGACCACTAAGTTGATCTAGTAGTGTAATGCTATATAGCGATGTACGCTTACTTAGCTCTTCTTTCGTTTTAGGTTTAACTACTCAACACTCTTGGAATTTATCTTATTGTTCTAGATCATGTTGAAGAGCTATTTAATCAATTACAGGTGGAATAGTTGTTGTGATCTTAATTTGATCATAGATTATCGAATCAACTTTCTCAAGTGATTTACTTAGAGTTTGACTAGTAATACCTGTTACACGTCATAGAGCTTTACCGCCGTAGGCGGAGCTACATAGATAAGTTTATCCTCAATATATAAAGCTACAGCTGTACCTTGTTGAACAGACTTTCATATCTTCTGTGTAAATGTTATTTGGGACAGCTCCTGCTACTTACATAGTATTAAGTACAGAATGGAGAGTCAAGATGTAGTATTGTTCTAGAACTAGGAAATTATTAACCACGTTCATTCTAAGTATATACTTCTTAAATAATATAAAGGTGAAGTGTGAAAGTACTTAGAGAATGCTCACGAATATTAGCGAATACAAGACATGTACGTGTAGCAATAGCTGTACTACTTATCTAATTACTAATACGTTGTCCTAAATTAATACTATGGACAACGTATTGTTCTCCAGTATATTTGTAAATACATAAATACCTACTTTACGCTTACTAATTGGAACCTCTTTTACCTGTCCTAGTACTACTTGAACTTTATCACTCACGATAAGCTTGAACAGAATTTTCCAGCTCAATAAGAATAGGTTTAATATTATTAAGACTTTCTAGTTCTCCAGATGTTACACTAACATAATAAGAATTCGCAGAAGATAGTACTTTATTTACAATAGTAACATCAGTACTATTTCCAAAGATGTTGTTTAGCAATTAAATGAGGATTACTTTCTGTGTTATTCAGGATCTGACAACGAAAAAGAACATTTGGGCCGGTAAATGTTGACAATCTTAGCCAACATGCTTGATTAAACAAAAGCACCTCAATTTGGAAATTGGAAAAAGGTAAAGCAAGGGACGAGATAAGGCTGCTGGTAAGACTTCGCGTTCTCAAAGGGAAGGGCAAAGGCTCTAGTAAACGGGCTAGAGCTGATGCGCCCGTGGGATGTTTGGTGTGGTCTTTGTTTCGTCTGAAGAGTGTAAACTTATTGTTGGGAACCAGATAAAGCAGATTTTGATCTGTCTATGCTAGCTGCAAACAAGAAATTCTCTGTGTTATCTTGTATGATGCAACTTCTGATAGTTTGATTGCTGCGGAATGGGGAACATATGAACGAAACATAAGAAAAAATGTGTTGTGATATATTTAAAAATTCGACGCAAGCGCCTCGTGTCAACACAATGACGTTGGTTGGATATTATATATATGTCACTTGCTGATGACTGATGTTCTGTTACGTATGGAATGCAACCTTTTTCTATTGGGAGATCCTCATATTTTCACCTATGTTACACGCAAAACACGTTTCCACAAAAGATATATCTGATGGTTGTGGATATATTATTACCCGAGTGCAAAAGCGAGGTTAAGTAGAATATGGAATTCCAACTAGATGGGCGGTCAATTTAGAACGTTCCGAATCTAAGAGTTTTTTCATTGAAGGGGTGGGTCTCCATCAGGAGGATCTTCAAAAGTGTGCCAAGGCAGGGGTTTCAGTGAGTAGAGTGCTCGGGCCCAGTTTTTCCAGTTCGTTTAGCCCAAAACTCTTCACATGGTTTTGGTAGTGGGGGTCCAATTTTCAACCCACTTTCTCCCTAAAAACCAAAGTTTATGGGCTTTTCCATTTGGATAAGGAGGCACAGATAGCCAACGACCAGCCCTAATGCATAGCTCTAACATTTCAAAGAGAGCAGAATGGATACATAAATACCGACTCTCTATTTGACTTCTAGTTTTTCGTGTTCTTTTGCTATACCAGATAAAAAGGAAAGAGGAAAGAGCCCAACGTGTGAATACGCAGCATACGTTTGTTTGCCTTGCTCTTGAATTCGTTGTTTTATGTCTTGATAGAGCTTCATCGTTAGACCAAGAACCAGCAGCCAATTATTCAAACCACAAAAGTGGAAACAAAAATCAGAACCAGAACAATGTTCAAAGATAACAAAAAGATATACAAATAGTTCTAATTGAGAAAAAGAAAGTACGAAAATTATATAGGTGGCGACTTGGCTTAGTGCTTACTGCTTAGGCACTACAAAATATCAAGAATTTTTAGAAATCATTATTAAAAGAGTCCAAGAGAAGAAGTCCATAGTTCATCCATGCATATGCCACACTTCTCGGACCAAATCTCCAAAATGGAAACTAAACGTTATTAATAACATGTTGAAATAAATGAACAATGTGGGTCTCTAATATGGAAAGCCTTTTACTGTAAGGGACAATTATTGGTTGACCACAAATGGAGGATCCTTTTACTAACATGATAGGATAGGGTGATCCATTACCTGAGACACCATCAACGATTTCAAATGCAAAATCCACCAACCATCTCTCCAGATTCGGAAACCACGTATGTCTCACCTAAGAGGTTTCATGCGTTCCACCGAACATCAAAAATAAGTATGCAATGCAGCAGAAATCTTACTTGCAGTAATACGTTTACCTTTGAAAATATACCATCTGGAATGTCTTCAGTCGCTATATCATCGAACGAAGTCCCATTTTGACAATTCTTTTATGTGGGGGGGTGTCACAACCGTGGCGAACGTTTGATCAGTACTGCTACCCATGCAATAGATATTTTGTTTCGTAATATCTTGCGTTATACTTTCTCTTGCGTTCCAGAATGTCATCCTCTGAAACTCAAAAGCAAATGGAATTACTATCACGATAATATATTCACATGTTCCCCTTTAATAGCATAATAATTAATTAGATATATAAGGGCCAAGTTTGATAAAGAGGTCATGACCAAGGTCCAAGCCACTAATCTTCGTTGGGCTTACGAAATCCCAGCCAACAAAAAGAGGCCCATTATTGATTTTGAGAGATATTTACAGAAGGCCGCCGGACCCAACAATCATTAGAAGAGATGCCCATGCCCATAGTTGGACGGTTCAGTCACATACACAAATACATGCAGCATAGTGGAATGCCTTACTTTCAAATGGATTGGATGATCCCTTATAATAATATATAGATAATATAAAATTTGGTTCATATATACTTTGATTATAGTTTGACTTTCAATTTGATTTGATTGTGGGCAACTTAATAACAACTAAATAAGAAAATTCAAGAAATTTGTTGCTATCACTCTGTTTACCTCGACAAAATGGTAAACCGCTCATCCTAACTTCACTTGCAGGTTCCTTTCCGTCTCAGAATTGCGGCAGATTTCTCCTCTTACCATCTTTTGACACTGTAATTAGAGTTCAACCATATTTTCAAAAGACTCAAACAACGAGAAACAAAATCAAGTTCTCTGGAACAAATCTTTTGGAAAACCGAATTAAGCTACTTGTTCAATTCTTTCGAAGGAATTGGATCCTTTTCTTTGGTTGAGGGTAGGAACGGGCGGATTTCCTACTTTGGGGAAGCATTAGCTATTCCCATAGATTCTTTTCTCTTTAGTGTAAGCAATCTGTCCGAAAAAAGGCTATGGTTCTTGACCTATTTAGCTAAGTATTTATGGAAGGTAAGGTATAACGATCGAAGCAATGCAGTGGTAGAGCAAGACTTTCTTTTCTGTAGGTGTATGAGCAGTATGAGAAGAAGGAAGCAAAGCTTGGAATTAGTAGTACCACTTCCTTTCATGTACATTACTTTTATTCCCACTTTTTGACTTTCCTTAATCTGGTATACTGAGAAGAAAGTCTCACACTTGGGCTGGGATTTGACCCATTGAAATATGTAAATGAAATTCTGGTGATGGGGTGTGGCTGTGGGTTATGGTGATGGGGCCTTTGCTTTTCTTCTTTTTGTTCTACTAGTTCAATCTTTTAGTAGCTTGATAGCCAGTAGGACTTTCTAGTTATGCTCTTGGAGTAGTTTTCATTCACCCAGTACCTGTTACCCAAGCCAGTACTTGACTTTATGTTTTAATGGGGCACGCTCATCACCGGGGCTCCTTCCTACTCGCTTGCTTTCGTGAAGAACTTGTTGTAACTGGGCACTCAAATCTACCACTAATATAGTAGCTGGTTCGGATAGCAGTTGTCGTTGAATGAAGGGAACTTACTTTTGACGCGACCTAATCCCGCTCGCTATCTTATCTGCTTCTTGTTCGATTCAATTATTAAGGGCAAAAAGTATACTAGACTTTTGGAGACTTAGGCACTATCATTTCATAAGAAAAAGTCCACCACTATCATTTCATAAGAAACAGTCCACTTACTATATCCATCAACAGCGGGTAAAATACATTCCTACACTGCACGCACAACCTCCTGATATGGGTATTCTACATTACCTGCTTCAGGGTAAGGCTCAAAGAATCTAATATTGACAATTAAGATCCCGGATCCATAACTACTAACTAACATTTTTGTCACACGGGTCGGACGGAAACACCGAAGGCGTGACTTTATATCGTATAAAGGAAAAGAAACTCCTGAATTTGGAGTAGGAAATCATCTGTACATTTCTTTATCGATGCGGATCACAGCGTAGTTTCGTAGCCAAGAGCAGAGAGTTCCGTGACCCAGTTCTTTGAGCTGAGGTTGCAAAAGAATAGGAATCGAGTGAATTTCTTCTTCACTAAAATAGAGAAGCAGCCTCCCTCAACTATACGATACCACTGCTGCCGCTTCCTTTGCGGGGATCCTCTTTTTGATGTTTATTTATTATACCATACCAGCAAACTCAACTTCTTCCACTTGAGCCATTCTCCTTTGAACAAGAGCTGAAACCAGAGTCGAGAAGAGTTCACATCTTATCTTTCAGAGACAGCAGGGAATAAGAGAAAAGGATTCTTTCAAAGTTCAAAGAGGCAGTTCCCCTCAGTTTATCATAAATCCTTTTATACTGCCCCATAGATACAAGTCAAATTGTCAGAATGGTAGAAACGTATGAAGGTAAACTTATGCATATGATCAGAGAGATAAGAAATTGCCAAAATAGAGATTGATTGAATAAGAAAAAGATACCTGAGTCACTTCCTTATCCAAATTGAGCTCCTTCCTACCTCTTTTCTTTTTGATAAGTGACCGCGGTTGCAATTCTGGTTTTTATAAGCATAGGATGGTGAAAGGGTACGGCTATAAGTTGACTGAGTGCCGGAAGAAAAAAGTAAAAAAGAGGGCTCCGTGGTTTTTATAATAGAAAATGGACCTGGGACTTGTGTTTGGATGGAGGCCCGCTGTTGGTTTCTTAAACTGATCAAAGCCTTTACCATGAAATTGAGCGTAAGATGAGCATGTAGTGACCCTAAACCCCAATTTCTTCTGGAAATTCTTTCTACAAATTAATTTAGAAAGTCTGGATCGGATTATATATTGAGTCCAATCAAGTAATAAGCCAGATTGGATCTAGCTATAGCAGAACTTTTCAGATCGAAGACGAGCGGCCGGAAAGGAAGCCGGCTGTTAACTAGTAACCCGCCTCCTTGAGTGCCTTTAAGCAGGTACTGACCCGGATATGACCTCGTGAGCCCCGAATGGGTAGCCCGATCCCTAAACCTCTGGTTTCAAGCCAATCCTTTCCACTGGGAATTTTCAAAGAGACTCCCGGCCTAGCTCCTACCTTCGTCACGTTCGATCCCGTCTCAGTCTTTGGCATTCAGTGATGGCATTGATTCGAATGACAATGAAATCACTATGGGGTGTAAATACATACGACGAAGACAGACGAGAAGAATAAGATTGAGATTAGTATGAAACGTAGGCTAGAGTAGAAAGGAAAAAGAAAAGAGTAAACAAAAAGGACAAGTCTGACAAAGGATGCTCACCGAAAGAGAGCAAGGAAGTTGCTTGTCCCCCGATGCAGCTAAAAATCAAGAAAGGAATGGAAGTCCATGAGGGATAGCTGATGCTCACAACCAACTGAACTCCTGGCATACTTCGAAGCAGCATGCGGTAATAAATTTACCAACGAGCCCCTCTTGCTTCGACAATTTCCCTTCTTATCTTGACAAGGAGCCGCTTTTGCTTTGAATGCTTACCCAAGCTCTTGCCACTCTTCTTTTGAACTACTCCGCTACGGTCCTATTGAATCAATTGAAGGCAGGGCTTTTCTTTCTCGATGGGAATCATAACCTAGTAAAGATGTACCCGGATTTTACTTTCCTTCTTAGGATGGAGAGAAGGCGCAGCTAGTCTTTATTTTCTGTGAAAGAATCAAAAATGGACCTCTTTCCAAAAGCTAGCTAGAAGGGAAGGCAAGAGCGCTATAAGAGGTCTTGAGGGTCGAAGGAGGAACTCGTTTGCCGGAATCGCTCCATAAATTTGGCAAACAATATGAAGATGTGTTTGCGGAACCCAAAGCTCTACCACTCAAGAGGAATCATGATCATGTCATACCGGGGCGGAAACTCTAATAAAAAACGACACCCAAAAGAGTTTTTTACACGAATATGTATAAAGCTAGCAAGGGTAAAGATGCCCATTCTTTTACTTTTTTTTTCTTGTGGAAAATATATATATTATATGGATGTGATGCATCGGTAATTGTGGCATCCTCTGGAAATAAGACGGCTTAGAAAGATCACCACAAACATTTCTCACTTGCAGGAGATGGTTTTGATACCGTGATTAGAGCCAAAGCGGCTGTGGATGCGGCACCACCATGTACCAACCGGGTGTCATGTGCCGACATAGTTGCCATGGCCACGCGTGATGTCATAGCACTCGTCAAATCTAATAAGTGTCATGTGTTGGTACCATACCGATACTAAAACTGCATAAAATTCAACTCGCATTTTATTGACTTCAATTTGCATAGTGATGTTTTATACTGTTTCCTTTCCTAAAAGAAAATAAAAGTGCTTCACAACAGTAACAGTATGGGAGAGTTTTTTAGCAAATATTTTGATTTTCTAAGGCATAGAGAACAAGCAGAATCAGTTACTCTGTATTTTGTGAATTTAATTTCTTCCGTGATATTTTGAAACAATTTTATCAAAGATTCTTTCTATTTTCACATGGAGTTTTTTTTTTAACAACCTTATAAAATTTCTGGTTCAAACTAATAGCCTGGAAAGCGGGCCATCCTATGCGGTTGAGCTGGGTCGGCTGGACGGACTGAGATCGAGTGCGAGTGACGTGAGCGGGAAGTTGCCGGGACCAAACTCGAACTTGGATCAACTCACCAACCTCTTTGCTGCTAATGGACTCTCTATGTCTGACATGATGGCCCCTTCTAGTCTAGTTAGATCTCAATCGTGCAACTATTCTTTTTTTTCAAATCCAATCTATTACTTTTATAATAATGGATTTCTTTCTTTTCCTTTTTTTTTATCATATATAGTGTATTCTTTTTATTGCTTCTTTAATTGAAAAGTTTGCCAGTAAATGGTAGCTAGATCTTCTCTTTGACAAGGAGACGGGCTCACTAGCACCCAAGGGATAAGACCAACTGAAGCCGTACTCCGTGGTGAGAATCTAATAGTTTTGTGTAGTATATAGCAAGGTGGCTTAACAAAGACATCAGGGCACAGGCGACCTCTGGATCTGCCGACTGAAGAGGAATCAAAGCTTCTTTGGCGTGTAAAACATTGATTAGCATTATGTCATTCCAGTAGGAAGAAGTGCTATAGTATAGGAAGACTTTGAGATCAAATAGAGAATGTTTTTCGAGTGAATGAACGAGCCAGAGCCATCTGTCTTCCAAAAGAAAAGCAAGATCTGTCTATCTATGAGGATTTGAGTTTACTTTCTTTGGTACTGCATAATCTCATAGATATAATATAATGAAAAGCTCAAAAGGAGTAGTGGCATGCAGAGATGACTTGAAAGAGAGAGTTCTCTTTCCAAAAGTGCCCAAATTCTATGTCTTAATAGACGGAAAAGGAAGCACTCGATCGAAACCCGAAAAACCCGACAGACACTATATTAGTAGTTTTTGTATGAAAAAACAGAACTGAAATTCATTTGATGTGAAAACGTTGCCCTTCAACTCGGAGGGCTTCATTTTCCCTCTTGAGATCTTTTGCTTCTTCCTTGTCCTCCAGTTCATAAACTACTCTATTGTATTGCTTCTTACCCCACTCTTCTCTCCAATCCAAGTACCAAATGTGACGAGTTGAGAGGGAAGTGCGTGCGTGTTAAGCAAATGAAAGAAAAAACAAACTGGCTTGAAAAAGAAAGAAAAAAAGTTGATGTTGAAGTAGAAAAAGAAAGCAAATAAACGAATTCAGTATATATGCCAATTAATTCAATCCCACCTGATATAGCAAAGTGAGCGATCGGTCTTCACGAGATGAGTGAGATAGCAAAGGGATGGATGGTACTTTATCCTTTCTTCAGTCAATTCAGTTATCAGTGCCAGTGTGTAAGCTCTATGGTCTCGAGTTGGGACTCAAGGCTACCATCTAAGTCAACCCGGAAAAAAGCGACTACTTTCTCACAATCAAGCTCTTTATCTAGGAGCTGCGATTTCTTTTGTAACGTTCGCTGGGTTTCCTCGTTGGTTTAGTAGCAGAGATCCTGGCTCTAGCTCGTAGAAATCCTTGATTGAATTGCTGAATAAAATGAGTGTTCTTCCGTTGGGGGTGTGCTTCTGTAGCATGAAATTAATGACCTGCATAATTAGTATTTGAAGTATAATTAATTAACCAATGCTTACTTTCTATAAGAAATTTTAGAAAACATAACATAAATACCAAAATAGTTGCAACAAAAACAGCTAATAGCACATCAAGGCTAAGATGCCTCACAATAGAATCCATTGAACTTCCTGTCCAATTCCATGGCCTACAAGAGATCTAAGAACATCGCAAATAATGTTTCCAGCAAGGCAACTCGGCGAACCTATTTTCCCCAGAGAGGAGGACATGAGGAATTGGCGAACATATGCAACCGTGCGAGTCAAAATCCCGATGTTTCGTCCAATTCGGGCTTCTATTCCCACCATTGCTAGTGCAGACTTCAATGATAACAACGACGTCCTGGGAAAATTCTATCTACACTATGAGAAGTTGGAGGGCCTTTGTTTCTTTTGCAAATTGATTGGCCACACTATGCAAGATTGCCCACTGATAAGGAATTGTTTCCATGTTCATCGACTGACGTGCCTGATGTCATAGCACGCGAGAAACTTGAGAGGGTTCTAGTTCTAAAACCGAGGTTGAAACATTGGGTAGTGGATGGAACGTGCATCTATCCCATTTGAGGATCCTCTACATGTAGAATCAAGGGGGCCATCGACCACTAAGAGTAGTCTGAAGGAAAGGCAGTACAATAAAAAAACCCTAGAGTCCAACACTCTTTGAAATAAGGCCCTCTGATACTGAGTATAAAAATGAACTAGGTTATCGCTTTTAAGAAAGTCCGTTGACTTACTAGTAATATTGGTCAAAATCTACATCCAAATTCTACGCAGATGCAGTTATTGCTTAGCGAACTCAATCCGATACTCACTAATTGCATGAACACAAATGGCTGTATCCGTCCACCTTCCTAACCATTATCGTATATGGTATATTTGATAGTAAGTGGAACAATTCCTCATTCCATTGGAATTTACGCTTTACTGATTCCAAGTTTAACACCTTCTACGTAGCGAAATAAGTTTATTAGCGTTGCTGGGAAGAACTTGAGTTAAGATAAAGACGAATTCCCACCTTGCTTGAATGGTATTTTTTGAGCCTTTTCTAGCTTTAGTAGCGGGTAGAAGCTTTCTAGGCCGGCCATAGATTAGTGAACTCTCCCTCCCCGGATAGCAGGCAAGCTCAAAGCAAGACAGGTTGTGGGGTACCTCCATCTAGTTCAATCCGTTCGAGACTGAGTAGCTGTAGTTTTTCTTGGATTGAAAAAACTTCTATGTGGTACTAGTGAAAGGAAAGAAAGCTGCTTTGCAGTTCCACTCGGCTCGCTCGGGAGTTCAGGTCTTTAGTGTCCGCTACTGCAATGCAAGGGATGCTCAGTATGCTATTTCAAAAGATATCCTATCCCTTATATCCTCCTTTAAGGAATCCCCCCTAAGAAGGAGTTTTCAATCTCCTGCAGGAACTGCTATTGCTCTTACTCAAATTATCAAACTTTTCTAGCAATAAATAAAAAAGAGACTTTCAACAACGCCGCGTTTTCCAAGGCAAGTTTTTTTATAAGTTTTCATTATTTCAGTCTAATTCTTACCATTAAATTACCATTAAACCCGTGGGGAAATTTTGGCCCACCCCAGTATAAAAGAAGTTTCTCCCTGTAGCCAAGGCAAGTGCTTTATTTTTTAAGTAGTAGCATGCATTTACGCAGTTGGCAACATGTCAGGCTATTCATAAGCAGAGTATCTGAGTTACAAAGGTTGAGGAGTTGCAAGAGAGAACGTTGATGCGTTTGACCTTCCCGATTTGGTAATTTGGGTTCCAACCGGTATGACGTCCGAGGCCTACAAACAATACACCCAATATGTTGGCTTCTAGAAGGGAGCTTTTACACCGGCAAACATGCTCCCCCCGTAAAATTCAATAAAAAATAATTTATATGCTTTATATGATACGGCAACTAGTTCACTTGTTCCATGTCAAATTGTGGAAAGGAATAAGATAAACCAGCTTGACGTTATAATCAAACTCATTTCACGTGAATCTCTCTTTTTTTTTTCACAACACTCTTTCTTATGCATAAATTTCGGTCTACAAACCACAACATTTTATTTGATGTTTCCGTTCGTTCCGGACCAGGCCCTAACCATTCATCAACGATTATATACATATAGGCAGAAAGATTAACGTATGGAGTGAGTTAATTACGGTGGGTTGGTTGGGGAGTGATTTGGAACTTAAGATTGCATGCAGATTTTGGGCTCACAAAGCTTTAGTTGTTCCGCTCGCTCGTTCCACTTACACTCGCTGGGGTTGGTTTCTTTCATTGCTTGGGCGTGCCTTCTTGACTTAGGAAATTGAATACCAACGTCTTGCCTGGCTTATCACACCTATCTTCTTCCCGGGCAGCAGCACCTATACATTCTTTCCCTTCATCCCGTCGAACTGAGATAATAAAGCTGCCAAAACGCATCCTTTCTTTAATAGTTTTTGTTTTTCAGTAGGGAATTGAAATTCAAGATAGGGGGATTCTGGTTAGGAACATGGAGCTCTCGAAGTCTAAATTGAAGCCAGATCAGCTCTGCCGCAGCCAGAGCCTGGCTACGGTATTCCGCCTCGGTATTTGAGCGGGCCACTGTTGGTGGCTTTTTGGGAGCAAAGTATGTCAATGAAGCAGCCAGGAACAAGTTAATGCATTCAAATATTGCATGCTACTTATCAATAAAAAAAGAAATAAAAAAAAGAAAGTGATTTGGAGGTTGCCATGTGACTTTTTTATACTAAATTTTGCTGTTCCGGGACTCTTTTTAACATAACAAAGAAGGTCCGCCGTTGTTAACCGGGAGGGAAAAGAGTGGGACTTGAAAAGAGGATGGGAGAGTTCCTTGTGAGTAAGCCGAGTCCTCCTTGCTTGAAAGGAAAGGACTTATACACAAGTCTGAGCCCGCCCGACCATAGAAAGAATAAAGAAAGGCTTGCCAGCAGAAATCCTGAGACCCAGCTAGCTAAGACTTCCGACGAATTTCATTCTTTTATCCGACCATTCATTTCCGAATTAATTTTCAATTAAGTTATCAGTCTGGTCTTGTTCTGCTTGTACGCCGCTCTTTTGTGCTGCTGTCGGCGCGGGTCTGCGCTTGGCAAATCCATCTGCCTAACAATCTCATAGATGGGAGTAGATCCATTTCGGTCTACACCTTACTAGAGGAAGAGGTCGGATTGCCTAAACGTTCCAATACTACTCGCCATTCAAAAGAGTCCACCAGAGGTCAAGACTGTAATCACCAAATTTCGTGGATAATACAATACTAAGACCTTGATCGAAGATAGCCGAATTGGCGCGAACAAGACATACAGCAGTAAATCGAGCCGGATCTACTACTGCCAGCCAAGTTTAGAAGGGGGAGCCCCCGCGACTTCCTTTACAGTCCTCTGATAGATACATACCAAAAAGGTTTCGTAAAAAGCCAGAGCATTAAATTAAGCTCACTCATGATACCCCCCAGTAGCACAACGTTCTGGAACAGGATTTCATCCAAAGGTCTTCTGCTCCTATTGATTTGGCTTTATACTTACAAACCACCCTGCGGAGCTGCACTGAAAACAGAGAAGTTCGGCACTTTAAGCTTCAAACATGCACAGGCCACAAAGAGTCAAGGTTTTGGGATAAAATCTGCTAACTCGATCTGCTGTAAGAAGCCCAGAGTTGAGGCGCTGCAAGCGATAAGACTGTGCTTGGGGATATTAGAGTTTTGCCAAACGATGCCTGACAATTTCATTGCCTGGTCTGCCTAATGATTTTCCAGGCTGTTTTGGAGTGGAAATTCCCATCCGGGCTGAGAGACCAAACGATCCTGTCTTCAACAGGGAGCTTTGGGAGTTCATACAGGGAAATCTCTTGCATTAGACACTGGCCAGCCATTCAGCTGCTAGGCTAGGAACTAGGTGAACAATGCCCATAATAGCTTACTAGAGCATGATCCGGGGGACCAGTTTCCATTAGAACAGTGACCTCGTACCTGTAGCTGATCGGGCCATTTCTAAGCCACGGACAATGCCACAGCTTCGTGCTTTCGCCATTACAATTGATAGCTAATGTTATCCCACATCTTCTCTAAACGACACTCCTCCAAGACTAAGAGCAGTCGGATGGAATCATCCAAATAGAATGTCTTCTGAGATATAGAAAATTGACCCATTGAGTCCAAATGGAACCATTATCATTAACTACTCTCCATAAAAGCTTGAACATGGCAGTCCTATTCCAGCCGTCCTCAATAGTTCTTAAACCCAATCCTCCTTCGGTCTACATTGGACCAGCTGATCGTATGGATCTTCTAGGTAGGTTCGGGGGCCTGACCAAAAGAAATCCCGAATGCTCCATGAAATGGATTGAAAGATCTTCTCCGGAAGCCTGAAAGCAGACGACCCGGCTTGCAAGCACTGAGGTTTGGAATCGAACTTCCGGCAGCTGATCCACGACCACCCTTGAACTTCCCGTTTTTTAGTATATTGGTGATTCTGGGGAAGAATCTCTCAGTGACTGCTTTGAAAGTCTTCGTTTGGTGGCTTTTCATGAAGATGAGACAAAGCTTGCTTGACCCAGGGGATCCAGAGTAAGCCTTTCCTCTTGTCCGAAGTTCTCCCCACAACGAAAAAAGTACACATCAAAAGAATAAGTTGTTGGTTTCCCTTTGCTCAGCCCACTAGCCGCACGTGCTTCTTTGGCTTCGTTTGCGAGTGCTCTTCCAGCAAGCGGACTCACATCCACTGAAAACCATGTCTTTCGCTCATATATATCTGTGAGAGAGTGCTATAGAGAAATCGTTCGTGTTCGGTTGTGTCACTAGGTACCTTTTCCCGAATGAATGTATATCTGGCAGTCTGTCCATCTGATCTGAGAACTTTCTTTTCTTTCTATTCTAGTTGGAAGAACGTATATCGTTAAGCATGGATGTCGGTATTTACAGATGTGACGTTCCTAAATCTTTTTATCCGTTCAGTAAATGGGTGAAATGTTGGTTGCTTTTCCTCTGGTAGTAAGGAAAAAGAGTTTATCCAAATGCGCCGCAGACGGAGTTCATTTCCTAGCTTATTGGACTGAGCGACGCTACGCGCCTCGCCCCGCGAAAGCAAACCCGTTTTTCTTTTAATAAACTAATCCCTTTCATAAGTAATCCCATTCAAAAGGGATAGTGGTAGACTTTATAATGTAAATTCCTCCTTTCACCCGGCTCACCTTCTTGTCTGATATCCTAAAGAATTCCGCACACTTCTCTTTCAAGAAGGAATTCCATCAATCGTTTAGCTAGAGCATACTGTTCTTTCTTTTTCACGATCGAGTTCGAGTTGTAATCTGTAACTACGCTAGCATGACAAGTGTTGGCTAGGATGAAATCTGTAACTATTCTGGGTAGTTTCTATTGATCGGAAATGCGGGGGTGTGATTGTCTCTGTTGTTAGAGAAGAGTATGGGTGTAAGCTTTGGTCTTTAACTAAGATCTTATGAATATTTGAAACACTTGGTATAGAAATTATTAGAAAAAGTTAACTTGAGTAATTTTCGTGGTACATTTCATATTAAGTTATCCTCAGTTAAGGATACAAAACTTTGCCTTCCTGTCCGCTCTTTTATTCTTACCATGTCTGACAAGGGACCCGGAAAGAGGGAAAGTTTTCTTCATACCCGGACCACGATAAAGGCTCTCAGTATTTAGGCCCAGAACAACAGAAGATAACAGAGTGGATAGATCCTATATGAACGGACCCCATGGTTGTATTATAGTCTAGTTAAGGGCAAGATCTTGGCCGCTCTCACATCAATTTATTTTCTAGAGCTTGCTTGCTAAGACTAGCCAGCCCGATAGAACCATCCAATTAAAAGGTGTATATGCTCATCACTAGAACGCACGAAAGTTTTCCCTTAACACAGTAGGAGCTTTCACAGCTCAAAAACATTCACACAACCAGATTTCTTAAAGTTTTTTAAGCCAACAATAAGCGAACTTGACCACTCAAACATTTAAGCATACTTTATAGTGCATACTTTGTCTTTTTTGAACATAAGCCAGCGTGTACACACTTTCACATAACATGGATGCAAAATAGAGATAGAAAAAAAAGCACAAAGATATTTGAACACATGAGCCAACAACCAGGAAGAAAATAACCAAAACAGCACAAATGAAACCGCTGTGGAGTAATGCATAAATTACGAACATAACTTAAGTAAGAAACAATTTGGAAGTTACTTCCCACAACATTAAGTTCAGTTTCGGAACAACAATAAAGAAACTGCTACAACTTACGAATGAACTTCACCAAATTAAAGGATTGCTAACTTCACTCATCTCGGTCGGGACAAGCATGTTAAAATTTAGTTTGGTGGTGGTTTCTAGTTCAAATAATGAAAGGTACGTTACCCCTTGACTGGGTACTCTAGATATCCGGCGATCATTGCCCACTGCTACTTTGCTTAAGAAAACTTTCAGATTCTCATATATAGTGTACCGGAAATTGCATGTGAAAAATTGTTTCTAGTAAAGAGAGGCAAGGAAATGAACACCTTTATTACCAGATGTATAGGATCCGATCCATTTAACACGTTTATCCGCTATAATTTACATGTATTCGAAAGTGACATGGCTTCGGCCATGAATGTGTTTGCCTGAGAGATATTTTATTCTTGGCTATGGTAACAGGGTTTTCTCACAATGGCCAAGGGGGATAATATCTCTCCATGTTCGAAAGAGTGGTCAAACAAGGCGCGTAGCGGCCAAATTCTGTAACATTTCTTGCCGGGATCAATCAGCAGGCTAATGCAATCAGAGGTGGGTGGAAAGGCCTTTGTTTGTGTATAGCTGGCAGTATATATAATATATAGTAAAAAAAGTACCAATTGTGTTGTGTATCTAATTACCAATTTCTATATTGTTGCTTCCATAGTTCTTCTCTTATCATTTTCCAAATTGCCATCCTTCCAGTTCTACTTGTGTCTCTAACATTCTCTCGTTGCCTCTGAGATGCGGCTCCGTCTCAAGCAACCGCTATTGAATTGTCTTAGCCCGCCCCAACCTGGTAGTGTTGAAAAGGAGATAGATGAGCTCAGTGTGCCTCTGCCGTCCTTTGGCTACATGAACAGCAAGGGGAGTGTCTTCTCTCAAAAGGGATCTCCAAAGACCTTTCCAACCAACCTCAGTTTCTTTGGTTCTTTCTGTCGACCTTTCTCTCTTTCAGTCTAGGACTAACTAAAAGTGAGTGGTCCTTTCCGAAGCTTCCTTCCGATTGAGGGCGAAGAAGAAGATCGTTATTGTGGTTATGTTGATCCCTCAGTTATTCCCCGGTGTAGCTTTCTCTTTTTAAGGTAATAAAAGAATCCCGGCTAAATCGCGGTAGGTAAGCGAGACAGTGTACGGCTATGTCATTTGTTTCATCGGGTTATGGAGGAAATTCCAAAGTTTGTTTGGTATCGGGTGTAGATGGGTAGCTGGGTGGGAATAGATCTCCTCCTGCCCTGGAGGGCAGCGAATACGGGTGTATACCGGTTGTTTTTGGGGAATCTTCCTTTTAAAGGACCGGTTATTTAATTTGTTTATATCAGAGGGAATTTATTTGAGTCTTCCTGGGTTAACGGATGTATGAGGTGACTCAATTCCTCAGTCAGTTGTTCCGTAGAGATTCCTTTCCGTTACGACCAAGAGCGAGCAGATAAAACATGAAATGCTAGGTAAACCCTACTCCTACCTAGTACTAGTAGTGCCCTCAGTCCCTGGGGGGCTGGGATAATAATAATAAGTAAGAAATTGAAAACGTAAGGAATCCCACTAATCCGATCTCTTTCACTCCCTGTTCTCACTCTTAGATTCAATCATAAACCTTCTACTCGGTCTCAGATCAAGCTATTTCTTTCATGGGAAGTCGTTCCCCCATGAATAAATGATGTAGATAAACTTATCTCTTCTCGTTTGACTTCGACTCTCTCTTGCCCGCGGTGCTGCAGTCATTTTTTTCGAGTTCAGGAAAGAGTAAAAAAAGCATGATGAAATTTAGAGAATCCGTTTTTCTTCAGCTGACATGGTACTCTTCCTTCTTTTCTCGCTGGTAGAACCTATTGAAATTCCTCTTCTTTCAGTCGATCGGTCAATAAGGTCTTCATTCAAGTTATTTCTTCTGTAGTGGAAACGCCTTACAATCTGGTGGGCTTTCGATTCGTTAGCTGGTATTTGCACAGCTCCTAGTTCAACCTTTTCTTCCTCTAGTTGAGTAGGACAGAAAGTATATGCTTAACTCATGCAAATCGAAAGAAGTTCCAAAAGAGATTTTCAATTCCGTAAGTAACCTTAGTGCTTTCGAACAGAGACCGCCCTTGATCTGATCGGGATCTATCAGCAGCGGCATTCTCCCTTGACTCTCTCCCCTTTTTTGAATCATGGAAATCTGCTGCGAAGCTAACGACTCTATTAGAAAGTCTAATTACCAACTTTTACACTAGTTTAAAAGATAATGAGATAATCTACTTACATCACTATATCTTTTTATTCTTTATAGACGGATACTCTCCCGGTCCGCCGGTCCTCTCTACAATGAGATCGAAAGTAGTTAAAGCAATAAAAGAATGAAGAAGGCAGGTGCGCTATAAAATAAGCAGAAAACCCATATTGTCTGTCATATAGACTAATAGAATGTTGACCCGGTATTTTATAGCTTTTTTAAATTGGACTTATACCGGGCTGATCAAAGCATTTTTAGTGTAAACTTATTTTCCAAGTAGTTTAAAGAAAAGAATAGTTTGTAGTTCTTTATTAAGTAAGTTTAAGTTGTTTTGTTTCATAAGCTTATTTAGTTTCCTTTTTTGTTTTGTGTAGTAAAGCTTTTCTTTTGTAGCGCTAGGTTCTGGGAGTACCGAGAGGAAAAAGATAGACTTTTCTTTCCCTATATATTTTCTCAAGTTGAAGCAAGGGAAAAGAAAGAAAAGAAAGCCGGATGAAAAGCAAGTAGTTATGTTCTTTCTTTGAAATGATATAGGGAGGATGGAAAAGCTGCTTTGATTGAGGGAGAAAAAAATAGAGAATTCAAGCGTTGGCAGGCTTGATAGCTAGGCTAAGTAGTTCTTTTATATTCTTAGTTTTTCCAGCCATGAAGTAAACATAAGCAAGAAGCATAAGAAAAAGCAATAGAATTTTCAAGAGAAGTGCGAAAGTAGAAAATGAAGTGAATAAGCAAGTAGGGTAGTTTATGTTTCAAGTATTTTCTACACTACAATAGTAGTTTTCTTCTTTCAAGTAGTGTAGTTACGATCCGTTCCTTCTTTCATCCAATCACAACGTGGAAAAGTAAGCGAGTCAATTTCTTAAAGAAAACCTTAAGAAAAGTATACATAATATGCGAGTAAGAAGCAAGCTATTTATTAGTTTAGTAAAAATCCCTTGCTACTCAGTCAAAGAAAGCCAAAGAAAGCAAACTTATGCGCGTTAAAAGAAAAAAATAATATGAAAGTTAACTAATATCGATCAAACAAATCCTCAAAAGAATAAATTATGGGCCTTACGTTTTCCCTTGCTTGCACTTACTTTAAGCAAAGAAAGTAGTGTAGTTATAAAGGAAAGTAGTGGAACCCCAAGCTTGCCAGGATTAGACTTTAGTTATACCCACTAATGGACTATAGCGAACGGGGAGAAAGAAAGCTAAGTAACTATTCTATTGCGAACCATAAAGAAGACTAGCACTACCAGTGACTGCTCCAAAATAGATTTAACACTGCTCGTTGAGCTAATCCTTGGTTTATTCTGGATGAAGGACTGACCATGTAGCCAGAGCTTTACTACTCCAGGCAAGTACTACGGTACGGATATGGACTAGAACTCCAGCCTACTGCTCCAGTCAGAGTAAGGATTCCGGTATTTCAAAGACATTAATGGACTATAAGGAGCTTACTAGTGTAGTACTAAAGCCCTGACTTACTCTTGTCTGCCTGAAGTGATAGACGCAATTACTTGATTTGAAGCAATAACAGCAATTCCGTCTTTAGGTAAGAAAGGAGCGAAGCAGCCTAGAGTAGCGAAAGAAAGGGGGAGGAAAGAAGACGAGAAAAGAGATAAGCTGAGAGCGAAAGAACTTGAGGAACTTATTACCATTCTTAGAATATTAAAAAAAAGAAGCACGCATAAGTAGTTAAGTGCATCAAGTTGTGTGGTTCCCCAGCAAGAAGAAGAGTAAGCCATCTGATTTGTTTGCTTCCGCACAAAGAAAGGCATTGAAAAATTCAATAGCTTTATACCACCATCTATGCACCTCTAACATAGGAATAAAAAGAAGGGTAAGCTGCTACTAGAACTAGGGAATGCGCCAGACCGGGATACCTATGCTAAGTAGGAGTGTTCTTTTCCACGCCAAGCGAAAACCTGTCCCTAGCAATACAATACCAAGGACGAATGAACTGAACTATCTGCCGTCTTTTCTGCCGTAAATACGATACCTAATAGAATGAAAACTTATACCAGCACTGTAATTCTTAGTAAAAAACTATTGCTTAAAGTCGATAACTCTTCTATTTCCTAACATGAATTCCTGCTTCTGGCATAACTTAAACCGACTCCCTTAAGTAGGCTATACCCCATCCCCAAGCCTAGAAAAAACTGCTTATCCTGTAAACCCGTAACTAATACCTTTTTTTATTGACTCCTCTAGTGAGCTGTCTCCGCCATAACAGTGGCAAGTCTATCCACTACCTATACACTGTCATAGGAGAATAAAAACCAAACCAAACATTCTTGGTACCTAGTACAGCCAAAAGGAGTAGATATTAAACGCTCCGCGCCTACGGAAATAAAAGGAATTATGAAAGCTAATATTATTGCCAATCTGAAACCTACCTATTCACAGTCTTATCATGTCACGCCTATCCATTAATAAGTAAATTTATTATAACACATCTATCTTCCTATCTGAAACCTTGGTTACTTCAGAGGGACAAGTAAGAGTCAAACTTCTACTAAAAAGCCTATTTTCTCTGGGCTACCATTACTAGCAACCAATACAATGCCTACCCATAATAAGTGCCGACCTCCAATACCTGCCAGCGTCTCCTCCTACGCATCTCCCGAATCCTCTAGATGCGCATAAAAGCAGGCAAAGGTAAGTAAGCACATTCATGTTAATGCCAGTAGGAATCGAATTCTCTCTAGACTAGAACCGGGATAAAGAGACTGGCCTTAGTCTGGCGAGGTTGCCCCCGTGCCAATGGGGAATGGTTGTTGACTTAGGATCTTCAAAATTAAGCTCTATCAGATTCGGAACTCTGGGGCAGCTGGACAATCCGCGATTGTTGAATCAGCCAAGTAAGTAGCTTTTCCATCTGAGATGGGCGTGATCGTCCTCAAAGACGGTGCTGTTAGCTCGAAAGCGAGTTCCGGTGAGAAGAAGTTATTGGAAAGCGAAAGCGTGAACGTGGCGAATGGAAGAAATGAGCGCTTCTAGAAAAGGAGCTCTTAGCAATATAGGATCCCCCGCAATTGCTATTGAATCCACTGCTGCTGTTACGGAGGGAGCTTCTCTAGAATGCCCCGTTTTGAGGTGCGGATGAGGTGGAGGAATCGGTTGTGCCCCAGGTCCCATAGGGAGGTATAATAGTCAAAGAAGAGCAAGCACTTTCATTGATGCCGTCGTCGGTTACGGTGATCGTATTCAGTTTAAAAGTAAGTGCTGCTTGCTATAACTATAAGACCTCTATTTATATTTAATTAGATCTTGGCTTTTCCTGTGCTCCTTAAGCTCTTGTGCGCATGAATGATGATCCTTTCCCTTAACAGACCTTACGAGAATCTTACTAAAGTATGAAACCCCGTAAAAACAGGCATACTTGACTTTTCCTTAGAGAGAGAGTGGATAAAGTGGACAAGTTTGACGAAACAGCGTATTTTCGTCCTACCTGCTTCTTCCCCTCGGGAGACCTAGAGTTTCTATGAGTAGGAGAACTATACGGCACGGCAAAAGTAATAAATCATCTACCTTTTCACTTTTAATTCATACCATATAGAAGTAATTTAATATAAGATGGAAGTCAATACAATACACCTCTATTACAAACGAAGGGCTTTTGGGTAGACACCCGCTCCCACTTTCTACTCTCCCTAGTACTGGATAGTCCAGGCACCTCGGCTCAGACTTTCCTACCAAAAAGTAGGGCCCCACCGGTCGTACTCCCTTCTAATACGACAAGTGCTACTCTTGGATTGTTTCTCTGTACTATCTAAATTGGGCTTGTTCTTACATTTTCAACAAAAAGGCTTTGGATCAGGAGTCGATTTGAAAATCAAGGTGCTGGATGTTGGTGGAAAGAATCACTATATGGGACACAGGTTAGTTATGTTATGTTAAATAGTTCTATTTTCATTCAATTTAACAGTCATTTCCATTTCATTTCCAAATTCAAAAACACAAGAACCAGAAATGTAGATATACTTTCGAGATGGTAACTGACCGGAAGGAAAGCTGGTGAAACATTTGCAAAGAAAAACTTATGTCAAATTAGGCATAGATCAAGGATTACTCAACCGAGAACAATAGTAGTGGAGAGGAAGTTACTGATTCGCCTACTATGCGCCCAAGAATCCAATATAATGTTTTTAGCTATTTCTTTCATAGCCCGCTTTACAATGAGGACTTTCAATGTACTAGTGATTCAGAGGTGGCTTTCTCTTGTCTATTGACCAATTTCTGCTCGTCTATGTTATTCCCTTTTCGGACTACTGGGTTTGGAGGGAATAAGAACAGAGATAAGCAAATTAGACTCTTTCCAATGGTACAAGAACAAGCGGCCACGTGGTATAAGGCGGGAAAAAGAGTCCTGAATGGAAGCCATCACTACATAGCCCAAGCCGCGCGTTACGAATTTATGACGAGAAATCGGGATATCTAAAATCGAATGCTTTCCATGCGGATGTAAACGCTTTCCTTCCTTTTCCCCTTTCTCTGCATGCCACCTCATGTCGCCCGCAGTCTTTGCGGACCAGATGAGAGGAAAATACCAGATTGGCAATCTACGTAGTAATTTCTTTCTCATTTAAGACTCTATTTCTTTCCCAGCGAGTAACGTAGGCACGAGCTCTACACGTAGGCATGTGTAGTGTAGAGCTCATTAGTAGTTACTCGCTCGCCAGAGAATCTTCGAAAGGAATGTAAGCTCAATCAATGAATTCATGAACTTTATAAGCTATCGGTCTATTGTATGAACCTAAAAGAAATAGGTGTTAAAAAAAAGTAATAGTGTGGCTGGCTAGGTGTAGAATAAAGTTAGAGTAAAAAAGCTTGTTATAGTCATCCTAAGTCTGCCACATGAATCAATTATGGTTACCGCCCTACCTACTTGGTCTGAGCTAAAAGGATAAGATTATTCTAATTACCATGTAACGTAAGGATAAAGACTTTACACTCACTCCCTACTACTTGGTATTTGACCTAATAAGTGTAGCTCATTTCCTTGCTTTGTAAAAAATTGCCCTATTTAAGCGCGGGATTGACCAGGTTACCTACCTCTACAGCTTTGTAATTTCCTAGCTTTGGGATTAGCTAAGAGTTTTGCTTACAGCTTGCATTTAACGAATTGAATTTATAGAATTACCAGTGGGTTACTCTTTATAGGGAACTCTAGTTTAACATATTGAGGGACTTCCCAGACTTAGTGCATTCCCCGACACCTGGCTAAGATGAGTTCATTCCACTAAAATCCCTTTTAATAGCCAAGGGGATATCATTGCTAGAATTGCCACACTTTAGCATATTGTCTAACGTGTGTGACTCTACTTACGAATTGTCATTTCTTTCCAGACTTTTTTAATTTCCTGCTGGCCTGGCGGCTGCTTCTATGAGGTCATTTCCTTTCACATTGGGAGATACCACCTACCCGGCATGTTCTAATAGTAGTATGTAGGGTAGGAATGTCCTACCTAATAGTAGTAGTGTAGGGCTTGTCCTATATATAGTAGTTCATTGGATCTGATTGGTCCAGTTCATTACTATAATTGAAAGACTAGAGTGAGGAAGGATGAGCCCGAGCAGCGTTTTCATTTTATCTTAGATGTACTTGACCAACTTGTACATATTGTCATATTGGTTGAAGTATGGGATTTCCCAGACGACTGACAGAGAATTACCTCCTTACTAGTGTGTTCATTTCCAACTCTATTCCCTAGCAGCATTTCAAAATAGAAAAGAAAGATTTCATGAATACCTGGTAATTTACGGGCTTGCTGGAGAATCTTAATTTCCTTACTCATTCCGAGAATAGCCTTTATTGAGTGGGTACTTTGTAATTTCATCTGAAGAAGAAGAAACTAAACTCGTACCAGACAGACGGAGCATGTTAATGAAACTCAAGGGAGTGATGAGAGAATTTCCTGCTCATTTGGTAGGGTTAGACAACTACGTACGTTTACATCATATTCGGACTCTATACTTATGTGCATGGAGAGTGTGAGTCTGCTATAGTTAAGAAGGTCCAGCCGAAACAACCTCAAAAAATGAGTGGAAGAAGGCCCAGTAATGAAGCAAATGCTGTTACCCAGGAGGGAGCGGAAAGAGCGTATCTTTTTCTTAAAACATGAACCAACTGGAAAGAAAAGCCCTTTAATTGCTTCTTGCTTTCTCTAATTATTGCTTCTTAGTTGTATGTATATTCACGAAAATCTTGACCATCTATCTATCTGACTGAGGCTTTCCCGGGGGTCTAATTTGAAAAGAGAGTGCGGCTCAAATAAATGCTATCTTGGGTGTGCTACGAGGTACCACCAAATGAAGAGAAAGAGATAAAGAGCTTTTGCCTCAACTTCACTCCCTTGGCTTGCTTATGCATTTCTTGAATAAGGGGGGAACCGATTTGAAGAAAAAGTGACATTTCTCGGTTCAGGTCCATAAATAAATGCATCTCTTGGCTCGCAAGCTTTCCACCCATGAGCTGCATCCCTGGCAAGATCGGAAGTGGGCCCACCTGTCAGCGAGGAGGATGACATGCCCTCTTTTGACTCTGAAATTTGCTATATCCCTTTTAGGGGAGTGGGGTAAGAGAGAAAGAAGAGACAGGACTGACTATCTATAAAAAGGTGCACAGCATGATGGGTACTGGGGTGGCTTAGTCTTTGCTCGTTGAGGTCATTCATACCGAAGGAAAAGAAAAAAAACAATAAAAGATAAGACAGTAATGATTGAATTCCGACTAAAAGAATGAAGATTACTATCTCTACAGAATTACTCTCTTTATTGAATTTCAACTAAAATACCTGGATTTTCCTATTGAAGTGGGTTCATTTCCGATTTAAGTGAGAAGAATCGGCAGGCGAGCATTTCTTTGTCCTACTCTTTTTAGTTGGGATTGATTCTCCCCATTTTAATACCAGTGAAAAAGAAAGATTTACCACACTTCCTTTGGTTTTGGGATTTCCTTCCTTTCTAAAAGAATCTGAGGAATGATTTTTTCTTGAAAGTATTTCCTCTGAAATTTCCTCAATATCTATAAAGCATTGAACTGAGCCAGCGAGTAACTACTTTAGAGCGAGTAACTACTAATGAGCTCTACACTACTAACGTGTAGAGCCAAAAAGAGCCAAAAAGAGCCAGGAAGCCTAGTTGGAATGCTGTGCTTTAGATAGATTCTTGGGTTTTTTCTTATCTTAATAGTGGGGTTCTATGATATAGAATAGTAAGGATAAGATATGACACAAATACATACCAAAAGGAAAGAACATGGAACTTGCCAAGATCGTACCGCAAGCAAACAAAGATGCCACCAGAGAAGATTTTTGACGAGGAAAACATCCTTGTGACAACGCTATGCTATTCCTATTTCCGATTCGCATAGTCCTGTTTGTTTTCATTCCTACTTGCTATTCAGGGATGCCTGATCTTGCTTGGTCTTCACGCCTTGGTCTTGGGCCTCCCGCTATTCTATAAAATTAATGATTCCCTTTAGCGAAAAAAAGAGGAGCTATGGCCAATTTTCGACAACAACGGGTGCATATCGCGTAAAGCAAGTATGAAGCTCAACTTTCTGCATTTCTGGGATAAATATCGGGGTCTTTCCCTCCGCACTTATTGATACTATCTGACCTGCCTGTCAACAAACCTTTGACCTTTACCCGCGCTTTGACACAGACTTTGAAGCTGTACAGCCTCCGGCAATATATTTTCTTTTTTTGTGTGGATAAATTGCAATCAAATCGATAGAGATTAGGTAGTGGCAGGTTTTTCAAGCCTCATGTGTGCGTAACCAGACCTTTGGTCTTAAAAAGGGAGCTTCCTCTCATGGAAATAGAGATGAACAAGGGCTGACCGATCTTTAGAAGTTTGAACCCGGCGTCAGTCCTCTTTTTCTTTAATGTCACCGGTGGATAAGCATGGGAATGTTATGAGCATAGGAATGTGTACTGCATGGTCATGTGTTCCCCACTGCACTTCTCATGTGATCGCAGCTTACTCAGACTTACATAAGGGGGGGATCCACTAATACTCTTTTCATCGCATATGTTAAGTCGGCGAGAGCTCTACTCTTCAGTATGATCCAGCATCATCAAGTGGAGCAGAAGGAGGGGTCCGCATGCCCATTTCTCACGAGACCTTCTATGTCATTTTGAATGAAGGTCATAGCATTCGTCCGCGGCATGGCCTCTTTTCCGGTGGAAGGTGCAACTTGGTCTTTCTTCCTCATTGATCTCAGGTAGACTTTCGATTTCTTCCTCGCCCAACTTACTCTATAGGGCCTCTAAGACGGAGTAGTAAAATAGTAAATTCCATCCAAAATACTGGCTTATTTGAGTTTCTAGCTTTCCACTTTCCTACTTTTGCCGAATCTCCTTAAAAAGGGGAAGTAGACTTCTCCACTTTTCTTGAGCAACTTATTACTTGGCTTTTTCACTTTCTACGCTTAGCCGATGAGAGGAGAAAGAGGAAATCCCACCAGGAGCTCTCACCCGAAGCAATTTATCGTGCGTGTGTAGCCCCGCGATGAAGACCAGCCTACTAAGCCGCCCAGAGTAGAGGACGAAGCCGTGAATAGGCCAGTAAGATCTCTTTATCCTAGCTTTCTCTCTTTTGATTGGAAGAGCTCCGGCCCTACTAGCTCGCTTGGTTGATTCTTAAAATCACCTAATGAAAGGAGCCTTGCACCCTTGATTCCTTAGTTGCTTACTCTAGTATTTTTTCAATTCAAGAGAAATGGCAATCGACGAGGAAGGAGTGGAATAGTGTGGCCATATATTGAAGTAAGTAAGGGGCCGGGTGTGCTTTAAGCAGGAAAGACGCAGAAGCAAGACCTCACTAGTAAGGAAGGAACTTGCTGCCGGAGTTACACAGGCAAATAGAAGAACAGAGGGACTTTTCACTTCACTTAGGGAATTGGCTGAAAGAAGTCTATCGAATGAAGAAAGGAGATGTGAAATTATGGAATTGTACAGAAGCCCAACTTCTATTTAATGGCAAAGCCAATTCTATCCACAGAAGCCACCGGGCAATGCTCACTCAGCAGGTCAAGATGTAGGGGGCCAAGGCGAGGTGTTTTCCGCAAGGAAAGTCGTCGAAGTACGAAACGACTCCTCCTTCTATTCTATATATGTCATTTTAACTAGATAGACTTTCCAAATCCAAATCAATAGTAGACCGCACTGTTCAAGTTAGTGACACCCGACTTGCTTCATTGCACTACGCAACCCTCTCGAGCGCACTACTGGCAATTGCACTTCCAACTTATTTGCTTGCTTAGCCAAGTACGAATGTTCCTGCACGTGTTCATACCTACTACTGCCTCTTCCACTATGCGGATTGCTTTCTCGAACCAAAGGTGTTGAATCAGTTGCAATCAGGATGAAGCTAACAACACATGCGAGCTTTATCGTATAAACGATAGACTTTACTTTACCTATCACTGGTTCCTTGTTGACTAAGCCAGGTGCGAAGCAAAGGTAAACTCGGTCTCGATCCCTAACTTCATGCCTTGGTTCCAAACCAGCAACAACAAAAATTCCTCTTACAGCTCACTCAGCCAGATATTCGTAAGGGCTATTCCAATAGTCAGGGTGGAGAACTTCCATCCCTAACTGCTCGCTCAATCAAGTCAGTGAGTCAGAAAAGGATATTAGTTGAGTTTTTCACTGATCAAGCTACCCTTTCTTTATTCAAATGCATTATATACTAGGCTGGGAAAGATATCCAAATTGGTTGGGAAAGAAAGAAGCAAGGGAAGCTAGCGGAATAATATTAGCTAGCTGGCTTAGGAACTAGTCCGACCTACTAACCTGGGCACTAGTTTTCGTTTAAGAACGAAGGCACTCAGGTAAGATAGTCTAATAAGTGCTTAGGGAGGAACAGGGGAAAGGCAAAGAAAGCAAGGCAGGATGGAAAAGCTAATAATTGAGATTGATTTGCCGAAAAGGAAAAGGAGTTTTAATAGATTTGACCGAACTCTCCCTTCGATCTCTTCCTCTTTAGTTTGTGTCCCCTCGACGGGGGGGGGTTATCGACTGAAAGATTCTCGAGTTAAAAGGGAAGAATATTCTAGAGTTTCTGATTGGAAGTCGTCTTCAATCTGCTCTATCGGTACTGAAGCAAAACATCTCGTTCAAAGACACCCAGCTCGTATCAAGTCTTTCTGTAACTCCCTTAAATCAGTCTTCCGCTCCCTTGGCTGCCCGCTAAATTAAGAAGAATTTAAGAAGTAAGAAGGGGGGGCGTGTCTTCGTTGCTTTAGATTTCGATTGTATGGCGTGGCGTATACACGTTATGCAAACAGAACGTATGGTTACTTTACTCTATGGTAGTGGATCGCACCCCAGGTTGAATCGGGCAGGAAGGTACTTTCTTTTTGGTTTTTAACGAGCAGTTCCAGACTTGGAACGAGTAGGAGTTTGAATCAAAGTAATGGTTGGAGGGCAGGCAGCTTGCTTCTATGGCTCATTTATTAAAAGCAAAACTCATGCAAATTTACCTGGACCGGGTATAAAACTCGCTCTTTTTGCTCTAGCGAGCTCTTTTGGCTCTTGAAGGCTCTTGAAGGCTCTTTTTGGCTCTACACGTTAGTAGTGTAGAGCTCATGCCGTAGTTACTCGCTCGTGCCTACGTTACTCGCTGGGCACCTTACCTTTCGCTGAACGGAATCAATTGAATTTCTTGGTGACCGGACACCACTTCTTAAGAGGGATTTCCTATAGAGGTATAAACCCCCAGGGTAAGACTTCTCACTAGGTGAGTTCCACCCCAACTCTATCCTTTTTCAATGCTTTGGGGAACAACATGTCGAAGGAACAAAGAGGAAGAAGGAGTTGCAATTTATGAAAAGAAATCTGGATGAAGAACTTTCTGAGAAGGAAAGGATGAAGACGTTAGGGGTGATACTGGAGAGCATGTTTTCTAGTCTTGTCGAGGCGCGCAGCGTTTAAAGCTGAGAAATGTGAAGGGCGCTAGCAACAGCGAGAATTTAGGTCTTTCCTTTGCTTTTTTCTCTTTCGCTTTTTTGCTTCGCACCTAGAGTGTTCAAGCTCGCGGCTTCTTATCGGATCTGGAACTTCACTGGAAAAAATTCCATCCTTTCTTCGAACCTTGCTAACGCCCTTTACTTTAATGGTTTAGCGTAGTACTGGCCCGCCGCCTGCTTCAACGAGTTGCCGCGCATCCTATGCCACTAAAGCAATGAACATATTAGGTTTTGCGAAAGCTAACAGCGCCTTATATCTGATTCGACTAGTGAACTCTTTCTCACTCTCCTCGGAAAACTACTGAGTACCGAGCTCGATACTACGTTTGCTTGCTTTACGTTCAGCAGCACCTAACCATTCTTTCCCGTGAGTTCAAAATCTAGTTAGAAATCTGCCATATGGATTTTTTTCTTTTCGTTTCGTCAAACTAGAAAATCTCCGTTTCTCATATATAGTGTATGTTCTTCCGTCGGAGCGCCTACGTTTCATACATCAAGTTCAACGTTTTGTTGGTAGAACCCACGCCAATATCATATATATTCACTCTCATAGAAAGCGAGAGTGACTCTCATGAAATTCTCTCCTTTCCAGGGGGAAGGGTAGGTTATATAAAAAAAAGCTTCTGATGAGCATCTATTGGAGTAGATCATTTCCAAGATCTAATTCGAGTTTCTTTTTAAGTAGTGGATACGCCTCAAAATCTTCAGTGATACGCTTAAGGGAAGATAAGTTCTTAGTGGATACAGGACTTGGTACCCCCCCAAAAATTCGTATGAAAGATGAGCTGACTAACGTTCCACAATACCGACGAACCGCCAGGTTCGAGAATAAGGTGGGATACTCCTTTAATGTAGTGGCTGGTGAATCAACGCTAAAAAAGCGGCGGAATTATGAGAGATTCTTCAAGGATCTAGTGGCCGGTGAATCACGGATCAAAGAGCGAGCAGCCAACAACTTGAATTCTTTTTTGGGGCCCTTGGATGTAGCGGCAGGTGAACCCCTTGTTCTTCCACGAAGATTCAGACAAAACCTAGCTCAGAAAGGAGTGAAGCAGATTTTGCGAATGATTAAATTGGTCAAAGACATCGCTCGTCTTAGGGGACCGAAAGCTCTTATTTTTCGAACGAAAAGAAACAACTACAAACGTTTAACGCTTAAACAGGCCGAACGCCGTCTTAAAGGCTTTCTTCTTAATAAAGCCCAAATAAAAAAAAGAAAAGGTTATTCAGTAGCCATCGCAGGTTTAATTATTTTTATGCCAGTCTTCTTTCTAAAAAGGAAGGAGCAAAAAAAAGTCGGAAGAATGCCGTGAGAAAAGGCATCTCTTCACTTATTGAAGCGATCCTACTTCTTCCTCCTCGGCCCAATTCTGGATAAATGGAACTAATGGAACTTCGGTAGAACGAATGACAAAGGCGAAGGGGACAGATGAGAGGTGGGAGGAAGGGCATCTGTCAAAGAAGTGCAATCTGAATGAGGATAGAGCCAGACATACCTATAAAAGTAACCAATAAGAGGCTTCTTTTTATACATACATACCTGGGCAGGATACTTCTTTAAAAAAGCGCGCCCCGCAAGCAGAAAGGAAACTTGACCTTGGATGGGAAAAGATTCAAAAGGGAAGTAAAAGGAAGAAAAGAAAACTTTCCAGGAAGGTAGAGATTGTCGTGTCAGTCCGTTCGTTCCGTTCGGTCTGTCTTTTTTCCTCTAAGAAAAAGTTATTAGTCAATCCTTCCTCTTAACAACCTCTCTCTCCACAAATGGGAAGGAGAAGGGGTATGACGACTATTAAAGGTCTGGATTAGCATTTCGTTTGTCCAATCTTCCTAGAAATAGAATCTGATATGTGGATTCGCTCTTCGAACTTCCTCTCAAAACAACTCGGGACTGGTTCCAGAGGTCTTCTTTTGCTCTTCCCAACTTAGCCATTTCTCCTCTCCTTTCTGGCTTTAAGCCAGCCAGGTGTTACTTCGCTTCAAGAATCGGTGAAAGTAGTGGGTTTTCCATCGTAGTAATGTGCCCCCGGGCAAACCGAGGTCTAGCTAGTAAAATCCCAGAGAAAAGAAATGCGCCAGGCCCAGGTTTGTGCTTAATGTAGCTAAGAAAGTTGGAGACCGTAAGAAAACCAGTGTCTATGACAAAAGGTAAATCCTTTAGTAGTAGTTGGTTTGAATGTTCAAGGGTTCCCGATGACCTACTAAGTAAATAAGTAGGCTTCTGAAAGTAAATGGTTGAAAGGATATTGAGATATGATTTTCTTTCAATTTTATTTATGGCAGATTCTAAAGATGATAAGAAGCCTACTGAGCGACTTAAGCAAATTAAGGATGGTATTCGAGACTTGTAAGATTCATTACAGTGCCTCCCAATCAATTCCAAATTTCCAAACATTTCCATTTTCCGAATAGGTATTTTTTGTTGAGGACATAGAAGAAGACAAGACTGGACTGGTTTCGATAGGCGGCGGAGTGGATAGTACAAGTCAAGTATGGAATGGAGTGGAGACTTTACTCTCATGGTAGGGACGAGAGGTTAGGAATGGATAGCATACGTTTGGATAGAACTAGGAAAGATAAGAAGAGAGTATGGAATAGATAGGAATGGTATGTTTGAGGCGCCGGACGTTGACACGACTGACTGGATAGGTATCAATAGTAGACTGATTTGAATGGGTAGGTATCGATAGTAGAAGGAGAGTGTAGGTAATGGAGGTTTGGATAGGTAAGACAAGACTGCGGATGAGTAGGATAGATATGTGGATAGTCCCACCAAGACTAGGGAGGGTTTGGTATGAAGATATGGTTGGTATTGGTATGGAATTGACAGTAATAATATGGTGAAGGAGGAGGAAGTTTTATATATTCATTCGGATGTTGTGCTCTTCCTGGCTCTTCTTTTTGCTCGTAACATTAGTAGTTACGAGCTCGTTAGTAGTTACTCGCTGGGTCCACATTTCAGCCCAGGTCAACTAGGGAGGGGCTTGCTATTCTATTTTAAGGAGGAGGGGACATTACACCTTTGATCCGATGGAAAAGAAGAATACTGGCAATGCAAGCTCCTACCCTCCAAGACCAGATCCGCTTATATGCTCCTACACGGACGAAAGACGAAAGGCGTGGATACGGAGAACTTATTCACATCACTGAAATTCATTTGATGTACAACGTTTTCAACATAACTTCTCTTTTTCTGTTTTTTAGTTGTGGGTGAATGAAGTGGGACATATCTTCTATATAAGCTGTCTTTTTCTTTCCATGCTCTCACTCAGTCTTGATGAAAAGCTGCGTGCGTTTTCTTCTCTACTCTCATTCTTGGGCGTATGTAGCCAAGTGCTCGGGCAAAGGAAATCCTTGAATAATCCCATGGTGGCAGCAGAGATCTAGTCTGGTTAACCACGATTCCGGCTTGAAGAAAAAAGCAAGACTTTGATTCACATCGAGTAAGTCTCTCTCATTCTTCGTTCTTTTTCATTAGGTGGAATTTAAGCATTTGAAAGGAGTGTATGCGAGGCCTGACTGCCATCCGAGAGTTGTCTCCGATGAATAGGTAAATGGTATATTCTTAAAGAGCTTTTGTCTTCCGCTCGCTCCCTGGCTCTTTTTGGCTCTACACATTAGTAGTTACTCGCTGGATGTAGCGAGCCAACCAACAGGAAGGGTCTCTTTCAACATCTGAAAGTTCCCTATTAATCCTATAGACTGAATCAGGTAAGGTTTTTTGTAAATATTCATAAACTACTTCAATTATAGTTTTACCAGGCTCCCCACTGGATGAACATCCAGTGCGATCCACAAATTTATAGGCCCTTTCTATGATGAGATTCAGGAAGAATCTGGAAAGCTTCACAAACGTTTCATTATTATAGTGCAATTGCAAAGCGTACCTAAGGTATTCCTCTACGTAATCATTTATAGCTGTTAGGAAGCTGGCCATAGTGATATGCTTGTTTCTGCTAGGCATAATATTTAGGATTTTTTCCAAAGTTAGCAATTTTTTGGGGGTAGACCCTAACTATCCCCTCATCAGTTAACGACACGACAAGCCCTAGTACATGCAATTTTTCCGGTCTATTCCAAGAGCAGCTGAGAATAGAAAACCTACTAATTTCATCCCAGGAGAACTCGAGCTTTAATTTACAGCGTTGTTTTGATAGTATTTGTTTTGTTTTGACCTTAGCAGCAGCACTATGATGTGCTAGTTTCATGCTCGGAAAACCAAACAAAATAATGTCCTTGAAACGTGCATAGTGTATCTTCATCATCCTCTTAATACCGTCAGACTCCTTAACCAATATATCAAATGAGCAAAACTTCTTGTCAAGTTGGTTCAGAAAGAAATTAAAAAGAAGCAGGGAGATTGGGCTTCCTTGTGGGATGCCCATATATTTGCGTCTGTAGTTAGCCCCCTGGTTGTCAGTTTTGACAAAACGAATAACCAAATGAACAAAGGCAGAGTTTTCTTTCCCACTGAAGAAGGTAATGACGCAGTAGCTTGTGCTCAATCCTATCATAGCAGTGAACGATAGAACAGTGCACCACCCAATCCATATCAGGCCAGTGAGAAACTTCATCAAAGAAGCCCTTTGCTCCGCCGCGTGCTACCAGAAATCCTTTTGACTCAGGAAGGCAGATAGGCTCAAATTCCTCTTGCAGCAAGCTTTCCATTGCCAAACTATCCCTAGGTAAGTGCTCCGCTACGGGGTGAACTTACCTCTGTTATTAGGGTTTGATATAAACGTTATAGACTTGGGCGAGAAGGAGTAAAGGCCCTTCAGCAAAGATCTTGTAATATCGCAAATAACATCCTGACTGACTAATACTGAGTGCTGCCGCCCTTCGTTTAGGCTTTGCCTCTCTCCCCCTTAAGATTCCTCTACAGGTGCTGGTATCAGAGCAAGAGACTTAGAGGGAGTGTGAACTGGACGGCTGTGGGAGGTTGACCCGATCTCATACATCACTTTATTGAGTTCCTGCCTCGCCCCTCTATTCTGAGCCTTTTTTTCTTAGTTGATTCCCCGTTCCGATTGTATGACCAAAAGTCTGAAACCCACAGGCATACTGGCTTTTTCACTATCACTAAAGAAATTGATTCAAAAAAGTAAAAAAACTAGGACTTTTGCCACTATATGATCCTAACTTGATGCCCATTTCTGATCTGCTTCTTGAAGGAAAAGAGGCTTTCTTACTTTTGCCCGAGTAGTAAGTTGGGAAATCATAACTTGATGCGGTCAAACTCCAACCGCCCACACACGTCTTCGAACTCATTCATGCCGACAAAACAAACCTCTTCTTGCCTGCCGACATGGTCGTTGTACTTCTCTACCTTATTCCCAAAAAGCGAGTGTTACAAGCTATACCTATGTCTCCAGTGCTATTGACTTTCGAGAATATACTAGTTGGACAGGTTGAACGAATGGCTTGTGCAAGTGAAGCAGAACTCACTCTTTCTTACCCGAACAACCATAGTGACTGTCAAAAGCAGAATACTCATTCCCCTGCACCCAACCAATGGAACGACTAGTTGGACAGAGCTAAGGGATAAAAAGAGTATCTTAATTTCTCCTTTGTTATTTCTTCTTTTATTATGGAAATTTTCTTAGGTAAAGACTAAACTAAACGCTCGTTAGGCCTAACGTGTTATTTCCTTGTAAGATATTGATTGCGCCACTTAGTCCCAACAATACTTTTGAAAAGCCCACAGATACTGACCCAAGCCCAATAGGCTACACAGGCTCTTGGCTTGTACTTCTTTCTTGAAGAGGTCTTTTTAGCAGGGTGGAATTTAGAGCTTTGAAATGTAGTGTGATCGTGATATTTATGTAGACATGTCTATCCAATATCCACTTGGAATATATCATCCGATCATGGGCTTAATAGGAGGACATTCTTTGGTCCACATGAGAACTGCTAGAGAGCTACAAGAAATCTAACAGTGCTTTCTATTTAAGTGCTTGTTATATCACGTTACTTTACCACTTGATTTTGCATGAAGCATGTCGCTTTTCTCGTGTCCCATGCATCGGTTCTTGTCACGGTTTCATTTTGGTTTTGAGCAATACAGAAAGTTTGACTTTGCAACAAAAAGAAATGAAAAGCCAAATGGGTGTATTAAAATGGAAAGCAGCTTAATTTGCTTCTTGAAAAAAAGCTTCTATGGCTATTTAGGAATCCGCCATTCATGAATAAATACATGCATTTTGAATGGAAAAAGCACAGCAGCTTGAAGAATATATCATAAAGAAATTTTCACGCAATACGCCAACCAATGAAATAAAAAAAACAAGTGTTGCTTTCCCGCTCGCTTGAACTTGCCCGAGCCGAAAGCTTTCTAGTTTCAATGGCCATGGGCATTCCCCCGCTTCTTCATCCTACTTCTCGTCCTACCAGGTTTTTATCCATCCCTATCGGATCAAAGGAAAGCCAACGTTATGTGGATGGGCTAGTAGAGTGATCATAGCTTTCCTTCTTTTCTGACTTGGATTCTACTCACTCTCTCAAAGAAGGAATTAACTAAAGCCGATTCTACACTAGAAAGACTCTAGATGAGTAAAACAATGAGAAAAAGTCCTTCTTCCTTCGGGTGTGACTACAGTTATATACGAGCTTAGGAGTGAGTTATATACGAGCTTAGGAGTTGACCACAATACCAATATGAGTTGAACGATTCTCTTGACTACTTTCTTTATTTACTACATAAACTAAAAACTATTACTATCGTATGGGGTTGCTCATATCGGGTCGGGTTGCTTGAGTTTTTCGATTCTCTTGACGAAATGAGGTTTACGCTAGCTAGGACAAAGAGTTCCGAGTTGAAGAGTTTCAGCTGCTATGTTCCCGCCACTACGGCAAACTACTCAACAACAAGAGCGAGGCAGTATGGAAGATGAGTCTGGGAGGGAATTCACTCTCAAGGTTAAGTTGCGGGTTAAGTTTCCTTCTAAATACAATGCAAGATAATGTGTTTGGGTTTACAGACACAAGGCAACTACGTACTTCTTTACTGTGGAATTCTTTTGAGAGTTTACACTCCACAACAAAATGGTGTATCCAGCGGCACATAGCTGAAACCTGACTCTTCTCCACTGGCGTGCCTCACCTCTCCCCTCATTTGCCCTTCCTCTTTCTCTTAATTCCCTTGTGTGAGTTAGGTGTGTGCTTGCCCAGTAGGGAGCTCTTGGCTGGGATAAGCTAGAACCTGGATCGATTGGTAATTCTATTGCTCGCTTCGCCCGCATCTCGAGTCTGAATTTTCGGGTATTATCTGCTATTTACTCGGATTGCTCTTGAGGCCGCCCTTGAAGGTTGGTCCTTGAGTCTTCCTTGAGGCTCTAGAGGTCTTTGGCTTGCCCCGAGTTGGTTTAATGCGTTTATGGCCGTTTCTTACTCTTCACCTTTGTCCTTTCTCTCAGTTGGAGCTCTAAACCGCCATTACAAAACTGTAGGCCTGATAATGGATTTTTAGTTGGAATTTTGGTAAATATGGCGAAATCTGTTGGAAGAGCTCAAGACACATCTTTTTTTCTACGCAAATGGTAATACTACCTTCTCCCTTTTTTGTTCCCTTTTACTCTTTCTTGTTGATTCTCTTCAAGTTTTGCAGATTTTAATTTAGCTGAGTTCAGCCTCTTCTATTCTTTTTTTTCTTTCCCATACGTTCTTAAACCTTTCAGTCTGTTCCAATTTTTAGCCCATAATCTGTCTGTTTAAATGCTTAAATAAATTGGAAACATCTTCTAGTTGTTTACATAGTAAAAATTAGCAAGTGTTGTGTTAATTTAGCTTCCTTTTCATATGTAAGTAATTTCATATCGTTCCAACTGTTTTTTTTATTAAAAATTTATCTCGACTTATGCAGATGATTTTACCCCGACCGGTACTGCCAGTTCATACAAGACCGCTACTTACATATTGTTCCATATTGTCCCAACCCCGGCTGCCCGGACCCAACTCGCCAAATTTGAACCTGCTGCCACCATAGCAAATACTACCTAATCCGGAATGGACTGTACGTCTTGGTTACTGTGCTTGGATGGGCTATTTTGGTTATTCGAGTTTCCGTTTCACGCAATTCTTTGAGTATTCTTGTGTTGTGTTTTTTAGTATGCAGTTAAAGGAATCAATGATCTAACCGGTACATAGTAAGACTGGTTGGTACCTGTTCACTAGCAACACGTACCCCGTCTCATTGTATCATCATAAATAATAAACCCATTTTAGCTTTGAGTGGGTTTTCTTGATTGTTGGTTTGCTTCTCCAGACCTTCTCTTCAATCTTCTCTCTATATGTCAATTTCATTTTTCATTTGTACTTTAATATTTACATTAAAAGGGCTTTTGCCCATTAAATACCTATCAGTAATCTTTCAAGCCACATTGGGATTTGGAATTAAGCTTCTTTTCCTTTGAATTTTGGTGTCTTCCTTTTTAATTAAGCCATTTCTTGAACCAGTTGATTGCTCAATTTGATGAGCTTCTCTTGCATATCTGTTGCAGACAACATCCTCACGCCGCTCTCAGTTCTAGAGTTGATGTCAAACCGAACATGAGCTGATTGAGATATTATGAAGGCAGCAGCAAGCACTCTCAAATGCTTATCCCTATCACCTTACACTGCTCACCTGATTGGGGCGAATCCTGTCTTCGTGCGAGAGTATACCTCCTTTTCTCTGGGGACAATGCGGCAATGCTTTTGGCTGCTGGAATTCTCAGAGACATCTCAGCTGCTCTGCCAAAGAAACAACGGCAGTTGATGGCTGATGCTAGAGTATCCCAGCCATGGTTGAGATTCTCTCTTTTCGCAATATAGCATGCTGTCGGAGGAGGGAATGTTGGATAACTTTGCATTGTATTCTAGCATGTACGAGTCAATTTAACTTGACATTGTGGTATGGAATAGATGGTATCCTCTGTCCTTATTCTTACTCTTAATCTCCCTGTAATGGAGTACATGTATACTTAGAAATTGGAAATAAATGCACACTATAATCTTTTCTCTGCTCTGTATGAGTACCCGCAGTAAATAGTAGCAGTTCTCTCTTCTTTTCAAAAAATGCAGGTGCGGGATGTATTGGTAATATTTCACAAATTTAGTAGAATATATGATATATAGTAGTTTCAAGATGCAAGTGAGAAGTTCCTTGTTTTCTTCTTTTTTTTTCTATTTTGCAAAAGTGAGAACAAGATGTGTATATTTGTATGGTTTTTATTCTATTATTATTTAATGATTGTTGAGATAGGGTTCTATAAAACTACTTACTGGTTAGACTCAATTTTGGGGAACGTGTTACTTTTCACGGAAGAAAAGTCTGGTATTAGATTTTTTCTTGTACATTCTGGTATGATATGGGACCTAATCAGCGTTTAAATCAATCCAGCACGCACAATTGTTAACTTGAAACCACAACAACTTCACCCACATTAAAACATAGCAGCACAGCACAATTTGTTAACTTGAAACCATAAAAATAAAAAGCTTCAACAAAAAAAATTAAAACATGGCAGTTGCTTTTTTAATATAAAGCTTAAAAACAAGTGGTTCGGTACCAACCAACTCATATAAAATCTATCTATCATATCATATAAAAGAGTACATGGAATTACTACTTAGAGTTCAGCTACTATTGATGGACAGAAAATCTAGATTCATATCTACGCAGGAAGTAAAGCCTACGCAGGAAGTACAGCAAAGTAACATGATTTTTTGCTGAATTTTTAATGTGTTTTGTTTAAATCATTTGATATTAAGTTTCATGCCAAAGCAGCATATGCTGATTGCTAACTGAAATTATTTTGGGTGGTGATAGTAAACTCTGATTATGTTTGCGCAAGTATTATATTTGGTAGTTTCTATAGCCATGACCTGGATTTATTTGGTCTTCCTTTGTTCTACATGTACATTTCATCCACATGTGCTGCTGCATGATAATATTATTTCACTTTATCTATTTAATTTCTTATTTATGGGTCATTTTCCTTCCTAGAAAACACTCTAATACCATGCATGAGCTGTATTGGGCGGGTATTTTGACTAGTATTATTATAACCATCTAGTTGGTACAAGTGAGTGAAACCGGTATGATACCGAGATAGTTCGTGCTACATGTACCTTTTATTGATTATATTTTCATATATGGCATCTTTTATTTGACGATTTCAGTTTTCTCTCCGCTCAAAACTTGAGTTGTATTAATTCATATTGATTGGTAGATATGATTGGTACAGAAAAGAAAAACAAAGGAAACAGAAAATCAGCCAGCCATAACAGATGACCATCCCAGCACAACAGAGAAAAAATGAAAAGTTATTATATGCAAAAATAACGATACAAGCAGTCACAACCTCAGCCATGTACCAATCTGCACCAAACCGATCGGTACGAACCCAAACTGGATATATAAAAACAAAGGTACGTAGTTCTCCAGCCCCCTCATTTGACTTCCAATTTATCCCTAATCCTCCAGCAGCAGAAAAGTAGCAATGACCGGCTGCAGCAGTTGTACCACTCCGTACCTAATTCATACCAGCAAAATCGAGATTTTGGCCCAGTGAATACAAGAGAGTGCAGGTGCATTCCGGTCCAGACCCAACAGCAATATTGGCAAAAAATAGGGAGCAACCTGTTTGGCCTCAATAAAAGCTACGCCCTTTCCCCTGCCCCTTATCCTCTGCAAACACCATATGGACTCTCTTTTCACCTGAAATTTCACTAAAGACCCCAGTACCTTACCATTGCGGCTCTTACCTTATCAAAGAAACTTTTTTAACAGAAGAGTCATCCGAGTTAGCAGCAGTATTGAATTTTCTTCGTTGCTTCCTACTGTGCTACCTGGAAATTCAAGCCTAAATAAGATCAGATTCTTTTTAATTGTTGAACACCTTTTTTAATTTAACTTGTCAAAAAAATGCAAAATGTTCTACTTATCTTTCTCGTAACTAAATTACAATGATATAGTATAGCCAGATGAATTTCATCCCGAGCGAGTAACTACTAACGAGCTCGTAACTACTAATGTTACGAGCAAAAAGAAGAGCCAGGAAGAAGTAAATATTTCTTGATTGGAGCCAGCGAGTGTAACGTAAGTGGAACGAGCGAGCGGAACCATCTCCACATTCTCATATTTCACATTTAGCACCTTCAAATTGTGGGCATTTCAAGCCATCGAAACCCAAGGGGCTTGGTTACATGAAGTGAAAAAAGAAAAAAAAGCCAAAATAATAACTCACATCATTAGCAATTCCAGCTTCAAGCAATTGTTATGATCATGACCCCGCTTCATTATGTTCATTGCTTGTAGTATCAACAGGTCCAGGTCGACCTGCCTTGTTCATTCTATGAACTTCCTGCAACTTGACGTAATTTATGCATCCATAAATTTGAAATAACCTCATTTAGCAAGAGGAGGTGGTAGTCATTGGCAATTTGACATGGGATTCTACAATCACCCTTGAAGCGATTAAAAAAATATATGACTCCATCCATATTTGTAATTGGAATTTTTGATTCATTAAAACTGAATCAATTAAATGAAGTGGAAGCTGCTGGATAAAAGGTATCGTAAGTCCATTCAGCATTTCAATCTTTTCTTTCCCGAGTAATACAAACAAAAATAAGAATTTAACTAGCAGATTCAAATAGCTACCAAAAAAAAGAAAAACGAATGGTTGAGTTATTCAAACAGATGAAATAGGGGGCAGAGAGAGATTGCACGTACCGGACAATGGATTTCTTTTTGAAACTTTGAACCATCTTGAACTTCTTTGCGTTGTGCCACTTGATTCTCCACGGTCCAACGATAAAGAGAAAAGAAACGATGCTCGATCTCCGTATCAGTAGCAAGAGAATCCGAGCAGCAGTAAATGGGAGAGGGAGAAGGATAGGGCGAGAGAGACTCGAGAGGAGCAGGGGGTGAAGCAACGGAGAGAAGGAGGTGGTTACGATACGAAGAAGGGCGAGGGAATTCCTCCTTACGACCCTTATTTTCCCAGTTTCGGGCCGAAGCCAACAGAGAACTCCGAATCCCCCATCTCAGGAATAGGGAGATCTTTCCAGAAAGAAAAACTTATAGATACGATCATAGGGGGAAATCGCCCACGAACCCTTTTCTTTCAAGAGACAGATTGATTATGAGTTGGCTGATAGGGCTGTGGAATTCCCGATCCTCTTCACCAAGGATGATAGTTTGGGAGTTCATAAGCCCCATATCCTCTCATGATGCCTGGATAGGAAGTCACCCAGTGACCAAGATCCTAGTGGACACAGGGAGTTCTGTGGACGTGCTATATGCCCCAGCCTTCGACAAGATGGGGTATGAGAGGAAGCACCTCAGACCCTCCCTCCGACAGCCCCTTATCAGGTTTCACAGGAAACTCTATAATCCCGCTGGGGGGATACACACCCTTGCCTCTTAAATTCGTTCAGAGTAACGAAGAGGTGGGTCTCATGTGATGTAAATTTTCTGGTAGTAGGCGTGCCATCCCCTTACAATGCGATCCTTGGTAGGCCATCCCTGAATAAGTTAGGGGCTATCGTGTCTACCGCTCACCCGGCGATGAAGATTCCAACCCGGGAAGATATTCACCATATGGGGTGGTGATCAGTACGGGGCAGTAGTCATTGCCAAAGAGAAATGACTGCCCAAAGGTGCTTTCTTGAAAGCCGGTCTTTCTGGTCAATAAGCTTGAGTCACTCTAGAAACTTTCCAAAAACCATCCACTTAATTTTATTTTTCGGCAATTAATTCACATCACTGAAATTCATTTGCTTTTTTTGAGTTGCCCGGAAAAGAGTAGAGATCGGAAGACAGCACGGCAATGTGCAATCGCTAAACAAGACCAAAAAAACGTTAAAGCAAAGATAAGTCTAGCTCATCATCCTAGGGCGTCTATAGTGCCGAAAAAAATTACTATCTCTCGTTAGGAAAGTCTACGAGAACTTCGTATTTTGCAGCAGAGCCACTTTTCTAGGCAAGAAGCAAGGGCGGGCGCTAGCGCGATATCTATATCTAAATAGTAGGCCCCGACGTTGCAAGCCATAATATCATAGCCAAGCTGCTGGAGTTCTTCTTCGAGTGAGCTGAGTAAGTAAACAGGTACGCGGCCCTAGGTATGGTAACGTTCTACTACGTTTCTGTCTTCTCATATCTCAGCCCTTTCTTTAATACAATTGCGTTGCTTGCTTTCCCATTGCATCGGTTTGAACTACTGCCTCCCGGTGAATCCATCCGCTCAACTTGCCACCGGAACTGAACTTCCCAGAAAGCAAAATTTAATAGGAAAGCCGATCATTCAACACAAAGACGTTGAACTGGAGAGAACGAAGAAGAGGAATTGATAGCATAGATTCTGTGTAAAGCTTTTCACTCTGGCATGCCTGTGTTAAGCATATTTAGATTAAGGATTTTCAAAATGATAGCCTCTCTTTTTCTGTGGTGGTTCCCTGGTCAAAACATAAAATCCTAACCAATTTGTTATGTAGTTTTGGTCTTTTTGTATTTGGAATTGGTTTTTTTCGTAAATAGTGTATTTTTTCGTCTTTCATTTCAGTTACTCGTAAATAGTTTTTTCGTTTTGAAGGGTGGGTTGGTTGGCCCCGCCCTCATGAAGCTTCGATTGCTCCTTTTTAAAGTCATGTGGCACTCGAAGTTTTGGTGTTCCGATGATGGTGGTTTTTTCTTCTTTATGCTTAACAAGGTATCAAGGAACCAAAATTCTCTAATTTTTTTCTTCCTATTCCTGCTGAAAAAAAATAACTAAGATATTGATTCTGAGGTCCCATATCCAGTAGTTCCGCAAGTTGTAGATTCTCCGAACTACTCTAATTTTTGGAGTGATAATGCCTTTTTTGACCTTATTCAATTCTCATTTTGCACTTAGGTCTTTCCGAAGTACTATTCCGTAAAGTGACTAGTGTCCCCGATTGTGCTTGGATGAACGGAGCTCTCTTCTCTCCGGGCCAATATGCTTTAATAGATGTAGATGATCGTAAGTCCGTCCTCCGTCTTTCTAGTTTTCTATCTAGTTATCTTCTTTAGAGTATCTAGTTATCTATGCACGAGTTCTCTAGAGAGAGATTGCATGCGTAATCGTGAATCACTTTATGGGGATCATCCTTAGGTTACCGGATGATGGGAATTATTAAGCATGAAATTGGAAATGCACACGAAATGTCTATAAATGAATTCTCTCATTATTCATTTTTTCTGGGTCTTTTCGTTGCATTCACTTACAACAAGAAACAACCACCAGCGTTTGGTGCAACACTCGCATTTTGGTGCATTCTTTTTCCTTTCCTTGGTCTTTTGTTCTGTCATATTCCAAATAACTTATCCAATTACAACGTATTAACCGCGAATGCACCTTTCTTTTATCAAATCTCAGGGACATGGTCTAATCATGAGGGTAGTATTTTATTATGGTGTTGGATCTCAAGTTTTTATGGATTCCTTCTTTCTTACCGGGGTCGACCCCAAAGCCATAATGTCTCAAAACTCAGAGGCTATAGAGAAACTTTTCTTTTGTCCTTTGTCTCGAACTTCGTGAAGAACCCCATTCTATCTCTCCAACAAAAAGGAGGGGCTGCGCCCCACCTGTTGTACACTTCCTTCGTTCGCTACGCCCTTGTGGATTCATCACTTCGTTCGCGGAGGATGCGCCCTTTTCACGGGCCAGCCCTTTTTAATGCGCCGCTTGACCCTTTGAAGAAAATGAGCTTTGCTCTTCTGGGCGCTGGGGACTCCCGTGGTTCGCGAGAAGGAAAAAGGACTAATCTTTTGTTGCATCTGGCACGAGATGAAAAAGGGAGAGCTTCGTCGTCTATCGATGAAAAGCGGATTGACGGAGCTCTTGGCATTGCTTTGTTTTTCTCTCTTTTCCTATTAGCGAGTTCCGATCCTTTTGTGCGAAATTTCTTCGTTTGTACCGAAGCGCTTGCTGAATTAAATCCTGTTCTACAAGATCCTATATTAGCTATACATCCTCCTTGCATTTATGCCGGAGACGTCGCCAGTGCTATGGGCTTTGGCTTATGTAGATCAAAAATGATGAATGGGATTGTGGAACTCCACTCGCCGCCAATGCGGAAGGATGCCGCCGAAAAGAATGGAACGCTGCTTTGCTCTGCTGGATGCGTCGTATCCCATATAAGAAGCTCGCTCTTGACTCGATCATTCAAACTTTTTGTGGGTGGCGCACCTGGTCTTTTGTTGCGTAGCAATAGAAGCCTGCTCATGCTGCTTCGGCGGCGTGTTTTTTCCTTCTCTTCGCTCTGGGCAGGAGCGCTAATGGACACGGGTAGGGAGCAGGCGAAGCGTGTCCTTCGTAATGGAAAGAAAGAGACCACTACTTCGCCTCTTTGTTGGACCGCCGGCGCGAACACCGTGGTCTCCGGCCAGGACCAGGAAGCAATTCGAATTTGGATCTTGACATGTTGGTTGTTTTTAACCGTAGGCATCTCGCTAGGAAGTTGGTGGGCTTATCATGAATTAGGTTGGGGTGGCTGGTGGTTTTGGGATCCCGTCGAAAATGCGTCTTTTATGCCTTGGGTATTAGCCACAGCTTGTATTCATTCAGTCATTCTACCCCTTCTTCATTCTTGGACCTTGCTTCTTAATATTTTGACTTTTCTATGCTGTGTCTTAGGAACCTTTTCAATACGGTCCGGATTGCTAGCTTCCGTTCATAGTTTTGCTACAGATGATACACGAGGCAAATTGTTATGGTGGTTCTTCCTTCTCATTACAGGCATATCTATGATTCTTTTCTACCAGATGAAGCGGCAGGCATCGGTCCGTAGAACCTATAAAAAAGAGATGATTGTGGCGCGAAGTACTATTGTGCACTTACGTCACTCGGCTCGCGCGCAACCCCGCCCTCCCGTTATGTTATGGAAGAGTGGAGCTTCTGGCTGGGTTGATTATTAAGAGCCAGCAATTGGTTGCCGGATTTCGTCCCATCCGTAGCACTTCGGAAGTAACTGTAGCGTGGCTGAATGTGTAGAGCAGTCCGCAACGGAAGCCTTTGATCAGTAAATTATTGAAAACGTTCGGCAGGTCCAAAATTGTTGTCTACCCAAGCCAAAACGCGAGTTCTTTCACGCTTCGCCCTCCGCCCACCCCGCCTATAAAAGCGAGCGAAAGGAGCGAGCCTAGGAAACAGGTCTTTAGTCATTAATGGTCGGATTGCAACATGGGTACCCTTTTTTCGGTATGCGTTGCGAACACTCTTATTTATTTTTAGCGTCTCATCTTCTTTGGAGAAGCTCAAATAGAACGGATAGAGCAGATGGTCCAACTACAGAACTTCTTCTTTTTCATTACTTCCATGGTCGTGCCTTGTGGCACGGCAGCACCCCTACTATTGAAATGGTTTTTTAGTAGAGATGTTTCCACTGGTGCCTCTTTTTTCAATGGTACTATAATTCCTATTCCTATCTCTTCATTCCCTTTTTTGGTCTACCTACATTCCAGGAAATTCATACGCTCCATGGACAGAGCAAAAAGTGGAGTGTTGGTCAAAGCAAGCCGCCCTATTCTATTACCAGAAAATATTGGTAGAAGCAGAAATGCTTTATTTTTTTTCGTTCCCCTTCTGCATTTCCTTCTTCTCGAATCCATGGGGGACTTTTCATATTTAGAATCTTTATGCGGTCTGCTCTGTTTACAATTCTTTCGTACTCTTTTCTCTTTACCACGCAATAGGTCAGCGGAGCGTGAGCGGGCGCGGAAAAGGAAAGGCCTAACACTTCGGCCGGAAGAGAATGAGCAAGGGCTCCACGAGTTTATTAATATGGAAAGAAGGGTCGAAGGTTTGGGGCCTGTAGCTTTCCCCGTCTTCCCCTCGTCGAGTGGTGCTTCTTTGGGGGGTGTGCCACCTGAAATCGGGCGGCTTGAAGCTTTCACCTTACCAACGAGCCGACTGCTGATGGCTGTTGGTCACGACTACTACAAAAAAGTTCAGATGAATATTCCTATTTCACATGTAGGAGCGTGCATCTTTATGTTGGGTGTTCTTCTGTCGTGCGACCCGGTGGCTTATGTGCGACCTGTGGCCTACGCCTCCTCTATTTGTTCAGGGCGGGCGGCGTGAACTCTGATTCGATCCGGGTATTCAATCCCGCCGCTGAGATGCTCAGTTGACTCCTTAACCTTGATAGGAAGATGGCTTATCCCAAAATTCGTGCATAAGGGTAAGGAACTTTGGATGAACTAATGCAAATGGGTGTAAGCCTCGCTGCTCGTAAACACCCAGTGCTGACCACACTGAGAGACACGAAAGCGCAGGTAATGCCAGTTGGCGAAGTGGCGTTAAGCATCCCTAGCGGTACGCAAAGATAGGTCGTGATGATATCATCTACGTCCGTACCGCTCCTCGTGGGGTAGATCCCGCATCCAACCAACCCTTTTTTTGACCAGGGAACGGGGGAATTTCCACTACCGCGGGTAGGCCAGCCGGGCCGGGAGCACGGTGGGAACGGGCTTCCCAAAAAGCCAGCCCCGGAAAACCCGTGGCAGCATAGAATGAGGGGGACGACCTTCAAGTTGTGTTGGACGGGTTGCGGGCGGATAAAAGCAGACGTGGGAACTCGGGTCGGGGCACAGCGTAACTAAGAGAGCCATTCCATTTGGGGCGAGACATTATGGGCGTGCACAAGTGGTCTGGTGCCCGAGCCGAACAAAGCGACCGGCAGCGGTTGGGTCCCCCCATCTCTCCTCAACTTCCCCCGGTCTTCGGTCCGAGCTGTATGAGGCAGAAACTCGTCCCACGTACGGTTCGGAGGCCGAGCCCCACCCCAGCAATCATGGTGCGGCTTAGGTCAACTAATACGAATAAAATACAGTTCACTCAACGATTGCCTTTGGGTCCCGAACTCCATATGGGGGGGGAACGTTGTTGTTTGCGAGGTCTCGATCATTTACATGGACCCACTTCTCATTCCATTTGTGGTAATTTGATTATTTATAAACCGTCCCCAACGAGCGAAAGGTTCATTTTGGAACATGATGAATCACTTCGTGCCGACCTCTCGCCCATAAACTTTCCTGCCTCATATGAGAATGGAAAACTGGAACATTTTCTGCATCGGTGGATGAAGAATCACGAACATAAGAATTTCTGGTTTACCATGTTCCCAGAAAGAAGATACTTTTTTTCCATTCGAGAAACGAGGAGCACAACTGAAGTGGCTATACATACAAATCTATTTACGGATCTATATGCTCCGATTGGAACTGGAAGTTCAAGAACTGGCGGCTGGTATACTACCATAATGAAATTGCCTTTTATTTTTAGTATTCGGATAGGATTTATGTTGGCTTCATTGGGAGGCTCGCGTAGTTTGTTACGTCAGCTCCAAAAGGATAAGTTGCATTGGAATCGAGAAAGTTCCGTTCTCTTCATAATTGCATAAAAGGAAATAAACTATGAAAGAAATAGAAATAGAAGATGAGAAATTTCAATAAGTTATCGTAGTAGACGTAATTAAGAGATTCAATTAATTTCTTATCTTAGTAAGTCACTATACCTAACATCTCTTGTGATATAATCTTTACTTTTTTCATTTTAGAAGTAACTTTTCAAAAAGTAATCAAACCCAGGAGCCAAGAAGGAGGCGTCAAATTGTTCACCCCAGCGAGCTCTTTTTGCTCTTGAAGGCTCTTTTTGGCTCTACACGTTAGTAGTGTAGAGCTCATTAGTAGTGTAGAGCTCGTGCCGTAGTGTAGAGCTCATGCCTACGTTACTCGCTGGATAAAAAACTATCAATTCTTAATACGGACGGCTGTAGGGTATAAAAGTGGAGGATAGTCCTTTCCATCTCTCCATGATCATAATAAGCAATTGAAAGCGTGAAGCCATCATTGGAGTAGTGCATGAACCAAATCCCTCCCGGTTGATTCGAACAAAGTACTTCTTTACTCTTTCTTAGGAGAATTACCCCACTCCGAAATAGCTGCAAAGCTGGGATGCTGATCCGTTACTAGCGATTCCAACGAATTAAAGGCTAATGGCCTTAACTACTTAAACGAAAAAATCCCCCACTTCTCCTATTCTCGACTTCTGTAGAGTCCCTAAATGGATCTGCTATAGTTACTCTCTTTATGTTTGGACTCCTTCCAGCAAGAAAACGGATGCGCGTGCTAACGCGCAACGGCTTTCGCGCTAGCGCTAGTGTGCTCAATCCGTTGCTTGTTGGAACCAAGAGAACTTTAGTCTTCCTTAATATACACCCCCACTCATGCAAAGAAAGGCGAGCTACCACCGCGAGAAGGAATGACAGATAAAGGTGTGGTTTTTTCCTCTTGGCCGGTGCCTTCTAAGACTAGGTTTCTTTTCAAAGGCTATCCCATAAAGAAAATCTGTCTTGCTAATGCACGTGCGTTTCAAAAAGCTCTTCACTGCCTGCACAGTGTTCGGTAAAATGAATGAGAGAGATGTCTTCTCGTGGAATGTCATGGTAAGTGGGTATGGCCAAGCCGCTTTCTTAGATGAGGCCTTTTGTACCAAAGGATGCTTTGGGTAAGTTTTAAGCCCGACATTGACACCTTTGAATGCGTGTTGAGATGTTGTGGCAGTTTACCTGACCGAAGAAGGAAGGGGTGCATGCACATGTGGAACGATTCGGGTTTGTTTGGATCAGGAGTGGATGCTCTGATAACCATGTATGCAAAATGTGGCGATTTTTCAAGTGCACGCAAGGTTGGAATGCCTAGATTGCATCTCTTGGAATGCTATGCTTAGAGAGAGGGTATTTCGATAACTACGAGAATGCCGAGGGGATTGAATTATTCCTGACAATGGGTGGGCTTTCCTTGGAGCCGAATTTCTTCACCATGACTAGTGTGATTTCCCATTGTGGGTTGGGTCTGATGCTGGCAGATTCTCCCACTGCACTAACACTTGAGCTACGGCTGAATTGCCTCGCTTCACCATTCTTCGATCAACAATCTGTGCAGGTACCGTTCTCAATAGTCCATCAGGTCCCACCTGGGGTAACTTTGGTAAATGTATCGCTCTTCTGCCCAATTTCTTTTTGAATTGCGAAACATGAAATACTTCATGTATTTTGGAACCTGGCGGTAACTCCAGCTTGTATGCAACCTCCCCAATCCTTTTTTAATATTTTGGAATGGCCCATAATACTTGGAGCTGAGTTTTATACTCTTGTTTAAAGATACTGAGGTCTGCGGGTTTTAGTTTCAGAAAAACTTGATCTCCCCTTCTCTCACTCCTCGGCATAGTGTTTCATTCGTGCTTGAGCTTTTTCCAAATGATCCTTGATTACTTGTAAGGCTTACATTCTTTCCTTTAATAACTGATTCAAAGCCTCCACATGAGAGCTAGGAATTGAGCCAATGTCAACCATACCGGGTACATACCCGGGTTTCAAAAGGTGTTCTTTGTAATGAGGTGTTAAAATTAGTGTTGTACCAATACTGGGCGAGCGGTAGCCATCTCACCCAGGGCAGTTAATTACCATGCATCTCAAGTAAGTTTCGAGACATTGATTTACTCTCTCTGTTTGACCGGGGTGATAGGATGAGCTGTGAAGCAAGGTTGTACCTGACAACTTGAATAGTTCCTTCCAAAATAAACTTGTGAAAATCTTGTCTCTATCACTAATGATTGCCTTTGGTGTACCATGTATCTTGTAGACCGTATCGCAGAAAAGTTGAGCTAGTTGTGGTGCCGGGTGAGACAGAGGGCGCTAAGCATCAACAAAATAATATATTAATCACATAGCTCTTCTCTATTTCACTAATTTCCACAAGTTCCATTTTTAATCATTCTCCAAGTACAATACAAATATGATATCTTCAAATGGTTACCACATGTACTAACACTAATTATGAAAGTAATTAGAGTGATAAGATAATAGAGACAATAGTAAAATGCACAAAACCAAGTATTGCTTTTAGGTTGAGTACATACTGGTACAGAACTGATCAGCATGGTACCAGACCAGCACCAGTTATCCCAGTTGTGTAAATTAAGCCCCAAGGAAGCAAAGAAGCATGAAACAAGCCAAGAACCAATCATCCGGGAACGAACACCTGACGTGTCTAGAACCTGTGGCCAGAGCCTTGCCACAATGACGCAGCCACATAGTCTCAGTACTGAGTACAAACACGACCCTTTTACTGTCCAAAGTATTACAAATAGTTCTAAACGGACCAGTGCAAAAGCATCGAAAACGGTATGAAAAATGTTTTGTAAAGTACTGTGAACCCTTACTGTTCTTGGCACATTCTCCACAAGTTGCCTATGAAATGGGGTCGTGTACCCAATAAAAGTACTCTTTCAGACAAAGTTAAGTCTGTGGTGTATGGTTCAATCACAACACAAGAATTTGAAGGTAGATGGAAGAAATTAATGGCAGATCTCGGTTATCAGAATAATCCATGGTTCAATGAGCGAAATAAGGGGAGGTGCCGGTATTTCTAAATTCTCGATTTTGGGCTGGTATTACGACTGGGCTGAGAGTATGAATGCATTTTTTAACAAATACCTTTCCGGCTACCCTAGCAAAGTTTGTGGTTAAGTTTGATGCTGCATTGATGACGCTGTGGGAAAACGAGCATGATGCTGACCACGATTCCAAGTACAAGAACCCAACCTTGATAACATGCCTTCCTATGGAAAAACAGCTTCGTGATTCCTATACGAACTGCATTTTCTACAAGTGCCGAGCGGAGCTTGCGCGATGCATGGAACTCCAGTGCGAATTCGGTTCCCAAGTGGACAGCAATGCAATATATACGGTTACTTATTTTGCGTTGAATAGGACATTCGAGGTGGTGTTTAATCATTCAACAAAGGAGGGGGCTTGTATTTGTAGACTGTTCGAGACCGACCATGGGAAGGAATAATTTGCTCTCATTGCATTATGGTGCTCAAGCAAGTGAATATAACCACGCTAGACAGCAAATACCCTCTGGTGGAAAAAGAATTTAAAGAGAGAAAATTTGGTGATGCCGAACTTCTTGCATCCAGAATCCAGGGAGGAAAGCAGGTTGTATTGTACAAATAAAAGTTCCACATTTGACTATATGAAGCAATTCTGTTTCCACAATAAATAGTTGAGTGATTTAATCTAAATCTTCTGGTAAGTTTAACAACAAAATTGAACTTAACTTTTTGTTTGCTGTATGTATTTGTAGGTATAATATTTTATATAGAATAGCCAATCCGGCGGAAGACATTCTTGAAATCGGTTCTATTGATGAAGAGGCGGGAAATGAAGTACTTGGGGGTCTTCTTGCTTTGCGAGATAAATTATGCGGGACAAATTTATACTGCATTAAACTTCACAATTACCTGTGATGTCACTACTGTAGCGATACTTATCCGTATTGATATGCAGGTAGAACTACGTATAGTCAAGCTGAAACGACGGAGACTGCAAGCAATGTCGGAAAGAGATCAGAATGTAGTCGTGGTGGAAGAGGCATGGGGAGAGGAAGAGGAAAAGGAAGAGGAACATCGGTTATAGGAGCTAATGCAGCAGGTTTTTTTAATACGCTTAAACACGTTTAATATGTGGTTAAAGTACTTATTGTTCAAGAGATATACTCTTAGTTTGTGCGGCGTACATGTTTCAACGACTTTAATCATTTGTTGGTTGTTTTCTGTAGATGAAAATTTTCCTGTCATGAGTAAATGTAACCAGCACTCTCAAACTGGGCATCCAGCCAATGAGAGGTGTGTAGCCTCCACTGGACTTACTACTAACACTAATGTATATGAAGCTTTCAATTCACCTACAGTGGGTTTGAAGGCGCCGTCTCCGTCTAAGTGCAGGAGAATGAAAGCAAGTCGCCCAGCTTCGATATAGTGAGAACAAAGTATTCTGCTTAACAACGTCTCAAATACTAGTTGAAGTTCATTTGCAATTCGCACCAGGGGATGGTTGCCTGAGCTAGCTAGGTTATCCGAGATCTTGAGTTCCGGAGCAATAAAAGTAAAAAAAGAAAAAGAAAAATAAGATAAATGAGTTTACATGAAATTCACTAATCTAATTCATGGGCGCGCCCGACTGGAAATACTAGACTAAGTCGACCTGACTCGATGTTCTTGACCGACTCAACTGACTGACTTTAATAAAACGACCTGACTCACTCAGAATAATTGACATGGCTTACACTCTTTTTTTCAATAATGCAGGACAAGAATACCACTTGAAGATAATTTACGAGTTAATAATTAACAAAGTAAACTAAAAGCCTTGAACAGGCGGATGAGGGGCAGGTCTCTTTCAAAGCTGGGGTTTCAGCATCTTTCCTAGGGTTTTCGTTTCAAGTATGCCGGGAACCTCACCTGACACATTAGCAGATTCACCTCCAGCATCAGTTCCAAGTGTGCCTTCTGCCTCGACAACACTTGAATGAGAAAAGAAATAAATTTATGTCATGTAGTGCTAGCCAACGACCGCTGGGACCTTTGGATGGCTTCTAAATAAAGGAGAAGAAACGTTTGGATGTGCTATTTCGATTGAATAGAAATCGACTTTCGTCAGTATTCTAAGCTTAGAAAAAGGAATAAACTTTCTTGCAAACCTCGATCCAGCTACAGCTGGCAAGTTTAGGCAATGCACGCTCTTCTATAAGCTTCTTTCTCGGTAAACTTCTTCTGGCATCTGAGCTTCTGTGTATACATCCGCGTTCAGCACATAAAAAAAAGGATTCTTAGGTTTAAGCTCAAAAGAGAGCACGCCAACTCAGCATACTCCACATGGCCGTATTTCCTGCACGCACCCACGATCGAAGAGTTACCAGATTTTACTGTCCCCCGGTGATTTCTTTGAACTTAGATCTAAAATGAGTAAGTATTTACTATGCGGTCGAGATTGACGGCGAAGACTGCATAAAAAGGAGCCTTTCTCAACTTTACTTTATCTTCCGCACCTAGGCTTGATTGGCCGAAGCTCCATGTCATGACTGAATCAAGCAAGGGAGTCTCCGTCCGGAACATTACGTCTTTCTCTTACTGATCTCGTTGCCTACCAATAAAAAAAGAACTTTGAAGGTTCTTTGCGTGTTCTCTCGTCTTTCAAATGGTGAATCACCGAAGCCAAATCCATCTTGCGCAGACGGGAGACGATGATCGAAGTCAGACGGGACGAGAACTCGCTGATTTTGATTCGAATCAAATGAAACTGAAAGCACCTTTTCTTTTGACATTTTACTTGCTCCTAAGCCTCCTCTTTATAGAACGCAAGGTGGCGCCTATATAAATGGCTTGACTTGAAAATGAACCAACCTACCTAATGTTAATATGTCAAAACGTAGGGTTTACCCAGGCACACACCACCTCACTACACCTAAGCATTGCATGCATTTGCATCTTCTAGTTTTGGAATACCAGTGATTCTTTTCCTCTTTCTTTATACCATCTGTTTTCTTCAGCTCCTTGCTTTGCTTGAAATCAGCCCATGAAAGGAGACTATTCACTACTCCCGACTTGGCCACTGAAGAAACGAGTAATTTAATTAAGAAAAACATGCATTTACGTGCTAATCAATTAATTGATGCTGACATGAGGCTGACCTTTAGTGAGGAAAGTTTTTGAGAGCTCGCACTTGGAGCCGAAGCTTCTAGGTCGGGCGGTCTTTGGTCAAACGCGGGGTTTTGTTTTCAATGAGAGCATTGACAAAGACCCATAAGTGGTTTCTGACAACGTGTGCCTTCAGGTTTGCATTCTTGTTCTTCTTGTTCACCTCAGCCATCACATGGTTTGCAATTTGCTGGGTCACATACTCCACATGGGTGCCCCCTTTTATTGTGCTAATCCCATTCACAAAGCTTACCTTAAATCAAATTACAGGAAATTTGAAACATACGTCTGTAGTACTGGTACAAGGCACTTAAATCTTCCATATGTGCGTGTGCGTGTGTGTTTGAGAGAGAGAGGTATAGATAAATTAAATGATCAAGTGCGGCTGGAGCTCTACCACCCATACACTCTAACCAAGTCTGGAATAGGCAAATAAATTTATGTCTCTTTCCATTCATTCTCGAGCAAAGCACATCCTAGTAGAATGGATTGACCGTCATGATTCACCCCAACAAAGAAAGTGAATGGCATTGCATACCGTAATAATAGGCATTGGTTCAAACCTAGAGGAAGAGTTTCTCAGATATCGGTAAAATACCAAGCATGCTCGTTGCTAAAGAAATGTTTAGTGTGTGCAGAGCCTTAGATATTTTTGAGTACATATAGTTAGGGAATTTATCTTTTATGGAACGAGATATTATTTTCATATCGAAAGAATTTTGAACTTGAGAGTCACTGGACAAAAAGTTCTGGTTTTTCTAAAATTAGTATCTTGAACAAGATCATTACATGTATAAACTGACTCAATGCCTAGGTAATGCGCGGTTTAAGTCCCTTATTTTATAGAAAAATACTTGTCAAATGCAATGTTGTTAAATATATGCAACCAACGTAGCAACATGACAGCAGAAAAAAAGACAACCAATTTAGAATTGAAAACACATGTTCCTAATAAGTCTTATCCGGTGCAGAGCCCAGTATCACCCAAAACCAGTCTAGTTTGAATTGGGTCTGTACTTCATTTTTGGTGCTATTGATAAACAAATTATTCGCATATAAATTCAATCTGCATCGATTGTACTGGCGCTATTTAGTTAGAACTATTTATTATTACGTATGGTACAAAAACAACTTTGACTACATGGTCATATTATTATATGTATGCAATTTGTATCAGTTTATGACTTAAGATACTTATTTTCAACCTACAATGCTAAGATCTCTCTCTATGTTAGGATGATATAAAAAGAAGAAAAAGGAGTTCTTTATAAATGAATAGTGGCCCTCCGATATGAAAAATCCCCTTTTTATAATTGAAAGTTTCAGGAACGATAAGAGAGATAAAAAAGGAAAGCTGGAATGAGAGAGATACTTCTGGGACAAGGATGCTATTCAAATCCTTCAAAAAGAAGGATTCGCTCTTTCTTTCACCAAAATGTAATGGTGAGGAAAGCTTTCTTGGCCAAGTTATCCTGTGGTGGAGGAACTTTAGCCTTGATCCTCCTATCATGACCATCTTCTGGAGTCTAAGAATTTCTCATATTGCCATCAAGATAATTGCTTGCCATTTTTAACCCACCCCACGGACAGCGCCAAATTGTAGAGAGACCGACGAATATGAAACCCAGGGCGGCTGGCTGGGAAGTGAAATCCCTCAAAAGGTGATTCCGGGCGAATCTTTTATTCAGTAGTTCGCGTGATTCACCCACCTATTAGTTCTAGTAAATCTGTATAGGCTACCTGTAACTTACTTAGTCCCTTTTCGTTCTGGGTGATTAATAGGTTTATTCCTTGGGTGGGGTACTTTCTAAATGAAGTAGAAGTTTCTATAAAGAGGCGAGCCAGAATTAGTAAAGGCCGAGAGCAAAGATGTGAGTCAGAAGTAGGGATTTTTTCTCTGTAAAAAAGTTTTCCTAAAGCGATTCGTGGTGGAGTTCATCCCATCCAGCAGTCTTCCTTACCAAGCTTGTGTAGCATTCTAAGTAGAGTGCCGCGCCAGCTTGGATACTTCACTCGTTCTCAATTATCTGGTCGTAGTGACTTGTCTGTCTGAAAATTGCATCCCCAATTGCTCAAATAAACCCCAGAGAAGCAAAATGAAAGAACAAGGGCTGGGTCAAATCGATACCAGTACATACCGATGATGGTACCCGCTTGGTGTATTAGCTAGAGGATAAGATAAGGCACTGAGTGGTGGTAATGTATCGAGGAATGTATGACCTGTGTCCGCCAGGTGCTATTGATGGACCGGACTTACCTTCGAATGAATAACCTGCTTTGGTACTAGAACTTGATGAATGAAAGTAGCTAGCTCCTAGGCGTGGGTCAAACTTATGAGGCTTGTGATCTCTATCGGTGATATTGATCATTGAATGAAAGACGGCAACGTTTTCACAGAAAATGAAGTTCTGTTCTTTTTTTGAGTTGTGGGAGGAAGAATGCCTCATTCAGGGCTGTACAACTTCGTTTTAACAGATAGTAGCTACGCCCTTGTAAACAGAACAAGAATAGACTGGAACGCAACCTTACTTTGCCTTGACTCTGGAAGACTTTCTAAGCATAGTACCCGGGACCCAACTCTCAGGCCAGTCCGAAGGAAATAAGGGCATTGATGGAAGGTGGAAGATCTTTATTCTCTGCAACTCGGCTTCACGCCTCTCTTTCAAGTATCAAGTACGGAGTAAGAGGGGCACTGGGAACTCTCATTCGAATGTGGCGCTTTTGCTACGCACTAGTAGTTCATTTCCAAGTATATTATTGTTGCATATTATTAAAAAGATTATTGATTTGGTTGGGAAGAAGCCAAGAAGATTATATCATATTTTTTTACATTTCATTTTCATCTCTTTTGTACAACATTATTAATTATGTAAATCGAATCGAGTGGACCAATCAATGAGTAGTTCAATTTGAACAGCAGCTTTGCCTAGTTTTGGAAGCGGTCACTGTGAGCTCTTTCTCTAAACTTATTTGTTTTTACGTTATCCTTTCCTTTTTTTCTCTGTGAGTGGTGACAGATCCGTTGTGTGGAGGATGGCAACGATGCCTGTGGTGCCGGTGTGGAACAACCAGTGTCTAACAAAATTCGAATAAGAAATACATGTCCAGCATATGAAAAGAAAAGAGGTCTTCGATCTCCTGAAACCGATGCTGGTGTTCCAACTGTTACTAGTCCTATTTGTGGACCTTCGAATTCTCTGTCTTGCGCAGTAAGTAAATGGTTCAGTTAAGAAAAGAAGGCTGCGATCTACTCAAGCTGTGTGCTGGTGCTCCTCCCGTTGGTAATGCTATATATACGTGGGCATTCGCCTTTGACATCTGATGTGGTTTGAATCAACAATCAACTTCTCGTCAATTTAGGTAGTTGTGTTATTGGTATTTTTTTTTGCCAAAGTAAATGAATTAAATAGGGGTGTTTCAAAATAAAATGATACAAGTAAGTGTGGGGCAAGTACTGTTGGAAGGCCTTGACTGAGTTGCCTTGGGAAGGAGAAAAAGGTGGAGACAGCTAGCTAGTCAACCGGATTTCTTCTAAGTTAGTTCAGTAAATTCTTAACAGTGGACTTTCCCTGCGTTAGCTGTGAATAAGACTCTCTGAGCAATCAACCAAAACAAAAGAATAATAAAGACAGGATGAGCAGAATAGTTTTGTCTTGTTTTGTCAAAATATGAGGATTGAGGAGAAAATTCTTAAGCTAACCATTATGAAATCCTAGTATATATCTTCTCTGTACCGGCCGGTATACTTGTATATTATGGAGAGAGTGGTTGCTTAATTGAAAGAAAAATCAATCAATTTTGAGTGAGCTGTGGAAACCTTAAGATTAAGATGAAATCGGGGACGGATGGGAACTCGAATAGAAGAAACGAATACTTAAGGAGAAATGCTTACCATCAGCAAAGCGGAACAGCACTCTTTTTTCTCCTTTTCTTTTACCTTTATTTATTTGTGAATTGGGGTTGAGCGAGGCGAGGAGGTTCGCGAGTTTACTACAATTTCTAACAAAGGATATAAGTCCAATTGTACAAGAGAGAGTCAAGCATATAAAATAATGCTTGAAAGGCAATTCATGATAAATAACCTGAATACATACAATGCACTTTATCTGATAGATTGCGAACTTCTTCCCCTCCTTCCTGGTTAACAAAAAATAGGGTAATGGTCCCTTCGAACTTCTTTTTCTTTTTATCCTTCTTCTGTTTTTCCTGCCTAATCGGAAACTGCAAGCAAGGAAGGCGTCTTGGGTGGCATGAGACTACCTACTTAGGCCTTCCATTCCCCTCGTTCGTCCTTTCAAAAGTCTAAAGATCAGAAAGAACCAGTTTGATAGGACCAATCTTATTAGGACTTGATTCATTCTTCTACCTATCACTCCCAATTTCTCTTTCTATATTCCAAGATGCAGTCAAAATCATTATGTTGAAAGGTTGGTGGGTGGCTCAAACCATTCTTTGAAAGGTCCGGGAGTCATCAGAAGAGGAATGACTTACTTGAAGAATGAATCAAACATATGCCATTGTGAAAGGATTTGACCTCGTGATTGTAACGCGAACTCTAAGAGGCAGCGCTGCTCTAGAACTTCATTTTGCTTGCTAGTGAGGCTTTAAATAGTGAGCTTTCGTCACTGGGCCGGGTCCACTTGCTGAGCTGGGCCATGAAGGTACTAAAATCCAATCCAAAAAAAACTTAAAAAGATTCTCCCGTTTTTATTTAGTCTTTATTTGCATAAGGTGGATGCAGCTTGATTGAAGCACTCTCCTAACTTATTGTCTTCTCGCTGCAATACCGATTGGCTTATACCTTCTGAGGAGTCTAAAGAAGCAAGAGTTTCAGCTGTATTACTCAGGGGTTATATTACCAAAATCAAGGATAAATCAAATAGGAAAATCGTATAAGAGTCTGATGTTGAGAATATGCTGGAATGCTTATTACCTGACAATATAGTTCCAAGTAAGCCTCAAAAGATTGAGAGAAAGAAGCCTCGTAGTGATAGAATTACCAAGATCAAAAGCTCATCTGCTCTAAGGAAATCCTTCCTTGTAGCTGATATAGAAACAATTCTTATTGAAAATAAGCATGTGCCTTATGCAGCGGGTGTGATGGAGGTTGAGCCAGGTAAAGATCTTCCATCAATAGATGAAATTACGTGGTGGTATAGTGAGGACCTTTTCAACGTGGAAAGCTTTGCTGAGAGAAGTAAGAATATGCTTAATTCTTTTCTACGATACATAGAATTTCTGGTGAGAAAGAATAAGTAGAGTACAATATACTTCCATAATCTAGCTCGTTTTGATGGAGTTCTCTTAATCAGCCATATGTTACAAAATGCACCACAATGGGTAGTCAAACCGGAATAACGAACTTTATCAAATAGAAGTAAGAATAGGAAATAGGATAAGATTTCTATTTCGTGATTCGTTGAAGCTTCTCCCTGCTAGCCTCAAATCACTAGCCGAGAGTCTATGCCCGCCCGGAGCTCGGCAGTAAAGGTGATATTGATCATGCATCACTTGGTATCGAAGAAATCAGAAAAAGGAAACGAGAAATATTGGAATATATGAAACAGGACATATACCTGCTGGGAGGTATAATGCAGAGGGCTCAAGAGATTTACTGGTCGTCATACAAGATTGACATTGTGAAAAAGATTACTCTGCCATCCCTTGCACTCGATATCTTTAGAAAGAAATACTATGATGTTGAAAAATGCCCCATATAGTATACCCACTCCTAAGGAGGATGCATTCATTCGTCGTGGTTACTTTGGTGGTCATACCGATGTATATAAACCTAAAGGTGAGAATCTATACTACTATGACGTTAACTCTTTATACCCATACGTGATGAAAATTTATCCAATGCCCATAGGAAAGCCTACCTGGAAAGCTAATTTACAAGGTCAAAACATAGACGATTTGTTTGGGTATGTCCCAAGATGACTTAACCATCTTGAAGCAGTGTTTCTAGAGATACAATGTTCCAGCCGATGCCCTACAAATACTCAATAGAACTGGATCTCAACGTTCGTTAACAATAAAATCACATATCCTGTCAAGAACCTAGAGCACATGACCCAATAAATAAGATTTATGCAAAATATTAGTGAGACAAGATTAAAATAATTCTAATTAGTCTTACTTGGTCGAGCTGTGGAATGCGCCATAGCTTGATCGACACTGCCGCGATACAAAGATAAGAGGAAGGAGTGCCGTAAATCAAAAAATAGGAATCGAGACATTGTATAAAAAGAATAATAGTTGGAGCATCAAGATTATTGCATTTTTACCACTGGAAAAAACATAACTTATACAGGACAGTACACCTACCTAGTCCATTCCCTAGTTCCAAGCAATTTATCCCTGTGAAAGCTTAAACTGCCTATCTTTGCTAATGCCAATCCCATTCCATAGACCCGAAGCAACTCCATTAAGGAATTAACTTCATCTCACCTATTATTCAAATACATGCAAATAGATAAACTTATAGATATTCCCTCACCTCCATTTTCTCAGACATAGGTTAATTAGTTTCAGTAGCTGATCCACTTTCCGTCACTTGCCCTACTTTCCTACGCAGAGCTTCGTCTTTCCCGCATCCATGAACAGACATTCGCGTTGACACATATGATAGTAGCTTCTGACCCAACTTCCGTACTTTACCTGCTTTCTGCCTCATATTAGCAAAGGGAGTGACCAGCCTTACCAATTGGTTTACTTTCCCTTATTGGCTACTCTTTATCTCCTTCATTTCCTCTCTAGTTGCAGCATTTGCTGAAGAAAGTCATTAATGTAGAGTGGTGAGAGATAAGCCTATTCTTCATATATGATAAGCCTACTAAGGCGGCCAATACGTCACTTCCCAGCAAAGACAAACGTAATGGTAAGCCTACTCAAAGCAAAGGAAAAAGCGAATACTTACTTCTACATATCTAGTTGAGTTAGACAAAAGATAAGCCAAAGCCCATTCTTCATAAGACAACAGTGTAAGATCTTAAGCGAAAGAATACCTGCATCGAACGGAAAGAGAGACCTCTCGTAAAAAACAAAACTTGATCTTAATTTGTTACAACTTATCCTATATAGGTCACTTTACTGACAAAAAATTGTTGAATAGAAATGCATGCAAAATTTTTTAAAAGAATCACCCTAATACACCAATGAATCCTTTTGTTAAATTGTACACTCACATCATCCATCGAACACTGATTAGTATCTAGTATTCTGATGAGTTAATTTTCTTTTTGGCATGGTTGAACAGTCCAAGAAAGAGTAGTTAAACTAGATAAATTAACTTGTGTAATTACACTGATTAGAACGTTTTTTTTTCAGCTAATTCTTCCAAATGGGCTTGTTCCTCCGTGGAAAGAGTTACTACAAAGGAGTAAGATAATACTACCCTGGAAGAAGCCTTAATTGGCAAGAGGTCAACGATTGCGCGAAGATTACATAAAAGACATTTCGGTGACTCCCATATCTGATACAGATGAGGTCAATTAAGCCTTTTCAATGCTGCCAACCAAAGGATAAAGGAATGCCGGGGAATAGCTTTCCTCTTACCCCTATCCCTTGCTTGGTTATGGGTCACGAACGGGAATAAATAGGGTTTTATGCAAGACAAGCAGTAGTAACTCCTGCAGTAACTCCTTTCTTTCCTGTCTCTAACTCAAGTAGTAGTATGTCAACAAGCAATTCAGCATCTTCCTGTTGGTTGGCTCGCTACATCCAGCGAGTAACGTAGGCATGTTACGAGCCAAAAGAGCTCGCTAGAGCAGAAAGACGAGCCAAAAAGAGCACTACTTACTTTAGGAGTTCGATGTCGTAAAATGACTAGAAGATGTCTAACTGGAACTTGAGTGTTTACTATTTTCATCAAAGAGAAGACAATTTTTTATACATATTTTTGGAATTCCCTATACCTAGTTTCTAACTATAGAGAACTTTTGTTGGTTGTTGACCACATGTGAGAAAGCTCATACTGGAACAGATCGTACTCGAGATTCCTTCCCTTCCGCCTATTTAGACATTTTGATGGTGAAAGCGAATCATTTCATATACGCTCGATAAGAGTCTAGCCAGCTCGTCTCTTCAATACTTTCTATGTGTACCAAGAAGCAATATGAAATTTTTAGTTGGATGCGCCGGATAAAAGAAAGCTTAAAGTAAAGGCTAATCCAAGAAAGCAGACCGGAGAAGCAGCATCTGAGAAGTCAAGTCTCATCCCACGGGCTAAAAAACATCACTTCTTTACCTCTGTTAGTGAATCCACATTCCTTGCCTACTTCGTTGGTTGGTACCACTTCTTCACTATGTATTTCTTGAATCACTAAAACTTCTTACCTATGAAATGTGAACTATTCAATTCAAAAACTACAAAGTTAGGTGCTCCGCTTCCGGAATTCTGAATTTATGGAAAAAGGAATATGAACCTCCAAATCAAAGGTAACTAGCTTTTGAACTAACTATGGGATTGAAGAGGCTATTCCCCTCCGCTTTGCCGCTTGAGAAGAAAGCTTTTATTTGGTCAGTTCACGTAATCGAAAAAGGCCTTTCCCTCTGCGACTTATTGCCTAGCAGCGGATCCGAACCTATCTAATTGAAATTGAGAATTTCTAGCTAGAATTAATGCTAGACGAGTAGCTTCTATCCCGATGAATGAAATCCCTTCCTTGGTATTGTCCCAGCGGACCTTGCCTTGGCCTCGTCCCTAATGGATGGATGGTCAGTATCTCCAAATCCAATGGCGGCATACTCCCTATCATCTATTTCTTCTCTTACTGAAGATCTATGGCTACCTGCTGGCATTGATACTGCCTGACGGTGCTTTCTTCTTTGACGTGATGTGACTAGGCCGGAGTAAGCAAGAATTGCTATAATAGATGGCTCTTGTTTTCCCGCTTGTCTCCGGAAAGATTAATTAGCCAAGATAGCGCATGGGTTAAGGTAATAATTACCCCAGGTCAAAGATGAAATAAAACTACTAGGTTGTAACCAATGATATGTGGTTTTGTCTTGTCAACCCGGGAATTAAGCCACCCACCAAGAGTTTGATGATGAAACAACTGGTTCAAAGACGTCTGATACACATCAATCTGATGCCAATGATTAGGTTTGCACACAAAAGTGTGACATAGCTAGTATGAATTCGGTTTGAAACCAATGTATGGAATTTGGCCAATTCAGATTGATTCAAAAAGAACTTAGGGTAGATCAAATTATCTGATATGTCTAGGTCCCTAGACGAAACATGCAATCATGGATGAGGGTGGGTAAAAGGCCAATGGGTTCTGGGGTGAAGACGATGACTTCTCCAAATACGAAATAATGATTATTCCAGCGAGCACAGATGTCTTAATCAGAAGTGATACCAGAAGGAAATCCTTATTTTGCTTCAGTAGTAATATCTTCCTAAATTAGAAATACTATCTAGGTAGCTAGTTACTGTTCACCTCTTTCTATGCCTACTCCCTTTGCGGTGGACCATTTCAATATGACCGCTTCGATGTTGTTGACAGTGCTCCGAAACATAATAGCGTTATAGGTTGATGGGGCGTTTACAACAAAGAAGAAAATAAAGCGGTAGAATTGGAATGGAAGGAACTCCAAAGCTCATTGGAAAGTAGATGCTTCCTTATGGCAGCAAAGTCTCTCCTCTCAAGCCGACTAGGGGCGCCCACTCTTCTTCTTGTAGTCCTATTGATTCGAAGTTTTGTACAAGATGTCTGCTGAGCTGTGTCAATGAGTATACTCCCTTTATCGTCAACCTGAATTAAAAACTCTACTTCAAGAACGTATCGCCATGAGTCTGCCCCGGAGAAAGAATTGAATCAGTCACTTTCTTTTTTACTAGTCTTCTTTGACGAGAGAAATACAAGCAATGAAAAAACTAAACTATCTACGTCGTATTTCATTTCTTTTTTTCTCTATTTTTATATAAAATAATCTCTATTTACGACTTCCTTCTCACTTTTTCGAGACCGGCTGGAAACTCGCGAGTTTCTTCCCTGGTCAGAGGAATCTATCTCTCACTTGCTCCACGATTGCATCTTCTATCTGTACTGTACTAATTCGAGCTAATCTTACTGTCCTGGGGCAAACGAATCAGCTCAAAGACCCATTCGCGACAGCTGACGATGACTCTTTTCTTCTCTCTGCAAGGTGCATGCTTAATGGAATTCGTTGAAAGAATAAGGTTAATAGCTCTCAGAACTCCGAAGTAGGGCTTGACCCAGATAGACTTTCTTTTTCTCGATAAGCAGCAACACTCCATGAATTCATGGGTTTTCTCTACTTTGAGATCTGTGTTTCTACTCTCAAGTAGTTCTTTGACACGGTATTTCTCTACAGTCAAAAGAAAAGAAGCATCAAGGAAAGGAACTTATCTCAAACCAAATCAAGCACATCAAAATAAAAGTACTTCAAATACATCTTAGAACTACATTAACGGGGACTATTTAGAAAGTTGTTTCGGGAAGGGGACGACGCATCTAGATACTTGGACATTTCCCACTCCAAATGCCTTTTCAAAAAGAGCTTTACCTTTCGGGTTGGATTTCTGTCAGTCCTTTATTCATGTAGTAGCGTCAATCGGATCCGGGAAGCGATTAGACTCAGCTCGCAATGGCCAGAGAAGGCGGCAGGGACCAATCCAACTAGTTGGAGCCAATCAAGAGAAAAAAAACCAATGGTCAAAAAGCAAACGCATCCCTTGTCCACTTTCCAAGGGGAGTAAGCTTCCCTATCCCGATCTAGTTCGAGACTTCTAACGCAAAATGAAATAAACTGCTGAGTTCAATTTGTTGAAGCGCAGCTTTGCCATGCGACATAGCGATTTGGTTTGGACACTCATCCAGGTAGGGTTATTAGGGAGCCTTTGGTGATAGCTCAAGAGGGCAATTGCTTAGTCAGACCCATCAGATTATAAGCTTAAGGTCTTCAAAACCTGACCCACTGGCCAGTGGATTGGGTATGGCCCTCTGTCACTCCTATTTAAATCTTTTACCAAATAACAAAAGCCCAACATGATTTCACTCAAAAGAACCCCTCTTCAAAAAAGTCAGAAAATGGTCCGAATCCGATACGGGAAATCCAATCGAAGCTAAGGTATCCGCAATCTCGCTGGAAGTAGTCGTTGATTGAAGCATCGCCCTTCTGCTTTGGGGTTGACGGCGTAGATAAACGATTCGCGCCATTGACACAGACGAGTAGATCTGATGGAGCGATTGCCACAAATCAAAGTAGGTTGAGGAAGAGGGGTTTTATACCTAATGTCGTGGTCGATTTTGACATGTCTCGATAAAAAAGGGAGAGTAAATGAGGCTTTGGTTTTGTACGAACAAATGAAGAAAGATGCGATGCCCAATGTATAAACTTATAATATTATTATAGACATGTTATGTTTAGCAGGCAGAGTAGAGGAGGCATATGATATAAGAAATTCAATGGAGGCGTCTGGCTTGTTTCCAAATGTAGCAACAGCTAATATAATGGTGGATAGGTTGTGTAAGGCTAAAAAGCTGGAGGAGGAGGCACACAAGGTGTTCGATGAATTGTCTAAAAGAGGTTGTGCTCCTGATTCAGTGACTTATTGCTCTTTGATTGATGAGTTAGGTCAAAAGGGCAAATTGGACGAGGCATATAGGTTATTTTAGACTATGCTAGATGCTGGTCATAACCCTAACGCAGTAGTCTATACTTCTCTAATTATCAACTTTTTTCTTAAAGGTCATAATTTGTTTAAAGGTGCAAACCCGCCGATTTCACCCACCTACATGGATTGTGTTTTGAAAGCCGGTGAAATTGAAAGAGGTAGATCAATATTTTAAGAAATTCAGAAGTGTGGTCTCGTGAGAAGCTACTCAATTTTCATTCATGGTTTAATAACCTTGCTAAAGAAACATACAAATTCTTTTATGAGATGAAAGAGAAAGGGTTTGTTCTTGACACACGTGCATACAATACTGCGATTGATGGTTTTTGCACTCCCCTTTGCCAAAAACAGTTCAAGAACTTGGTGAGGGGCTTTTTGGCACTCCCCATTGCACCATGGCCTCTACCTTCTTTGGATCAGTAGCCACTCCTTCCGTCTCATCAAAGACACTTTCCACAAACGCAAATTCTACACGTTCTTTTTTTTGCTTTAGGAATAAATACCTCGTTTACAGAGTTCCTGCCACCGGGTTGTTGTTGTGTCATCGTGACTGCTATGAGAAAACCTATCTTAGCGCTCCGGGCGGGGAAAGCAGACGAATTTGAGCGAAGACGTTGTGCTTGGATAAGTGCGAGAAGAGACCATTCCAAGTAAGTCCCTCAGGTCGGTCAAGTTTTGATGCTTATCTTAGGTGGGGCATTGTCATCCCTTGCTACTTCTATAGTATGTATTTCCAATTCCTCCTTGGTCTTCTACGTCAGAACGCTGTTAACCTCGAGCATAAAGTCTGATATTTTCTTAACTTCCTAATAAAGAAGTACTTTCTTTCTCAGCACTCATTAATTATACGTCTTCGATTCTTTCCGCTTGACCCTGATCTTCTTAGTTAGGCGCACTCAGTGTTGGAATTAGGTTTCGGTTCGTAATAGACTCTCAACGCCGCCAATGAGCATTAATTTTCCTTTCTATTTTCTAGGACTACACGAGACCCATATTAGAATTCCCGTTTACGTAGCCAGCCTACGGTGAGACGTGGCACGAACCAATTCCACATAGGTACAATTCTCTTATGAGACGGGATCGGGAGATCAGGATTTGTCTTCTATCTTTCTTTATATTACATTTCTGATCGATTGTGTCTAAAAGGTTTGTACCCGGTTGTCAGTGTGCCCGGTGGGTGGTGAACCTGCTTCGTAAACATTTCGTACACGGGAAAGCTCATCAGAAAGATTTAGGTAAGAGATCTCTATCTCTATGTCCATTCAAGGAAATAGCTCCACTTTGCCAAAAGCAAGTCCGTTTTTCTAGGGTCTCAACAAGTATGCCAGACTCATCTGAAAAGAGTTTGGAAGGTACTACACACTTCAATTAAATAGTGAGTAGAGTGAAATAACTCAAAACAGGGGATCATTTCGATCGAAGTAATTCAGAAATATCTTGTAAAACATCGTATAAAGAGGAAAACTGAAAAGGAGAAAAAGGTAGATTTCTTCGAATTCTTCCCTGCTCACCCGCATGCTCTTATTTTCTTTCAATATTCCAAGGGAAACTTCCTTTCGTGGATCAACCTCTGTTTCAACAAGTGCTTTCAAGCAAAGCCTATTTTGGACTTAATCCGCGCGCTAGCAATTTGATGACCTAATCCCCTGCATTCCACGGACTGAATGGAATCCGGGCACTATCCTCACAGTTTCTATTTTGTAACTTCATATGCTTCCAAGGAAGACGGAAGTTTCGTTCATGCTACCTAGCTGATATGTAGTTGCTTCTTTTCAGGGAGTAAAGCTATCACTTGGGTGGGGCAACACCAGTTGGAGGTGTGTCGAGTCTTGATTATGATTTACTGAATTTGGTTTGGACTGAAGAAAAGTTGCAGAAACATATTGATCTCATTGATCAGAATTGGGAAAGGTGATTTGTACCGACTGTTAACATGAACATTCATGTTTTATTGCACAAGCGATGGCTAATTAAGGCTCACATGCACAGTCGATTGAGTCTTGATTGCAAAATGGAAAGAACCAGCCAGGTCCAGTGCCAGCGTGCACTGATTGAAAGATTCATCTATCAGTCAAAATTGAAATTCATGGTTCCTTCAAATGATGGTTGCATTTGTAAGTTGTTGGTTCTGCGTCTCCCAAACAATGCTGTTGCATTGTAGCATGCTAACAAACTAGTTGTTCTACTAAAAGCTTAAGCACATGGAGATAAGAAATAAAAAAGATGTAGTCAAAAAACACTAAACAAAAGCATCTTCTGATGTGAAGCTCAAGAAAAAAAGCTATAGAGTACTTCAAATCAGGCAACAGAAAAGCTGCTTTGAGACACATAAGAAGGTATAAATTGCTGTCAGAGAGCCAGCATAAATCCAGTCGCATGCTAGGCTCTAACATCTTCTTCGCCTTCTTGCTGATGCTTAATCTACCTACAAGGTACCTTTGTCAAGAACTGAAGTATTATGCCATGAAAATGAGAAACTAGGATAGCAAGTTGTTGTGAAAACAAAACCCGGCCCTCTTTATGTTTTTTGCTTATGTAATTAGGTGTCTTAAGCAATTAAGATCGGTACGCTGGCAATCAAGGAGCAGAGTATCAGCATAGAAGAAGTTCATCACCAGCTTCATCCAAATGGTCGGCTCGCTCCTTCGCTCGCTGGGCGCGCTAGCGCACTACGGCTTTGAAGCCTAATGGAAGAAACTCAAATCGCTAACTAATGACGACTGAAACTAGTAATTGCGCGCGTAGGTCCAACTAGCCCTACTTTGCTTAAACTAGTAAGAGAGCTTATCCTAACTACTTTCCGAAACTTATTTCCCCACTACAGCTATTTCTTTACTTATTTATATAGTTGAGTTCATGATTTGATGTAGTGCCAACTAAAACATATCCTTTTGCTTTTATTCCTTTAGCTTCTGTCAACTAGACAATCCGTCGCAGCAAGAGTATGCGTGTTAGCAGGTGAGCTAGGAAAGAAGAAGTTTGCCAGCTAGTTTATCGAGCATAATCTCATGCGAGAGTAGTTTGATTGAAAGAAGTTGTCTTTTTCCTATTAGTTAGTTTACGCAAAAGAACTTGCTTCAGCTTGGCTATTAGTGAAATCCGTTGAGTATGCACGGAAATAAGAAATTGCTTAACTAGCTCAAAACTGATAAAAATCTGCTTTTTTGCATACCGCTAGTTTCTTTGGCATATAGAGGTAGAACTGAGCATTCAATCCTATTATTGCTGGCGTGTATCAAGTAGTTCAGTGCCAGTGCCGGCAACGCGCCCTTCCTTATTAGTTTTCGTTCTTTTCACTTATCTAACCTTTCCTACACTACAGAGGCTAACATATAATATAAAAGATAAGTTTTGCTTACGGGTGGGTGGGTACACGAGAAAGTCAACTACTTGTGCAAACGTATACTTTAGTCAAACTTATTTTCTTCTTATTTCTCTCTTTATATTCAATATCTCTCTTCTGCTCCTTATCTCTCTTCTCCTCCCCCATACCTCTCTTCTTTCCCTGTCACCCGAAGTAAGAAAGTGACACCGCCACCTTCGCAAATTGGACCGTTCCCTGCGACTTCCGGAAAGAGAACCTCTTCTAGTTCAAGGTCGGAATGAATCCTCAAACCAATCAAAATCTTCTTTCTAGTTCACTATTCTTATGATAAGCAGTTATGTCTCATTCATGTGATGAGAAATCTGAGAATTCAAATTAGAAAATTGAACATCTACGGCAGATTCTGTGCCCCAAATCATTTATACTTATGAAACTAAGCGGGCGGGTATGACCCCGGAACAAAGGGGATCCGTAGGGCACTCACTAACTCCCTTAAGATAAGAGGTGAAGGCGCCTAATAATTATATTGCTTCAGTAAATTCATTAAGAGCTTATTCTGATTGAATGGTTCTTCCCCCTTCCAAGAAGACCAAGAGCAGGGGATTCTATAACACCGGATTTGCGGCATCAGCGTATTCTCTTCCTGAGACACCTTCTTCCAGGATAAGTCAAGCAGGTCAATCCTTTTTTGAAAAAGCTCTTATGATTGATTCACTTCCTCCAGCATTGGCTTCCTTCTTACCTATGATATCCCCAAGATAAAATTCGAGAGCAGTTGCATAGGAGCTAGCTTGGAAAGAGAGGAGGCATCCTGGCGATCGTTAGCCTATTTCTTCTTCTCGAGTTAAGTAGCTTACTCTTGCTCTGTGCGCTAGGGTAGGGAGGGTATATATGACTATGCTGAGTTCTAATTTCTGTTTGCGCTGTGTGAGTTCTAGCGAGGAAGCAAGCGCCGCAAAGGGTTTACAGGGCAGCTCGACTGTTAAAAAAGGAGATGGTACCGAAGCGGGAGGCTCGTAGACGCTACTAGTGCAATGACTAGAAAAATCTCTTTTCTCTACGTGAACTTTTCTTTCTGTAAACCCAGTGTGTTATCGTTGTCTTGTAACTAGTCCAATGGAAATCTCCTCTATTGCATGCAGCAAAAGTAAAAAAAAGGGTACTCGCGCTGCAGCTTGCTTGCCTCAAATTCAAATGCTTACTAGCCGAAGTAAGGCACTTTCTTACTGGAGCATACATAAGGGACAAGGACTGATAAGACTTTTATTAGCCTGTTATTCAAGAATATTTCCTCAGAATGGATGATGAATGGAAGCGAGATTGGAAAAACGTATATAAACTACAACTACAGATTTGATCCCTTTCTCTTAGGGAATCTCGACTAGACGAGGGAGATATAAAGGCAAGGTTGACGCTACGAAAAAGAGGAATTGCATAAGTAATGAATGAGCTAATTTCGTATTAGAAAGAAGCCTATTTTTCTAGAAAGTCCTTTACCGGGTTTCCACAGAGAAGTCTTGCTCTGGCTTTGTGTGCTGCGCGTCAGATAGCTAAACCTAATGAGGGAGTATCCTTTGATGAATGAATGCATTATAGGGATTCTTTTCTAGCTTAGTTCTTCCTCCTTTCATATTAAAAAAAGAAATACCCTTTGACCTGCCTTCAAGTTAAGGATAGTGCACTAGAATAAGAATTCCATATTCTATGTGAAAGAAGATAGGTTGAGAATGAACTTTATGATATGCAATGGCTTCAATGGAGTGAATGCTTTTACTACTAGTTATAATACCATATTAGAAGAAGGAGAGATATGATAGTGGAAAGAAAGTTAAGAGTAACGATGGAAGTGAAAGTCAGTCTATAGAGTTCAAATGTTGCCCTTATCCATTTCACAAGCAAGCATTCACTCGATAAGCGCACCGAAGAGTACCATAATAAAAGTAAGATCCAGAACGATTCGATTACCCCGCTCATTAAGCAGATTCCTGGCCTACTCCTAACCGTTGGTTAATCCAGAAAATAAGAACAAAAATTCAAGCATGAAGTGTCATGGAAAGGCCTGCATATTATAATGCTTAAAATAGAAACGCTATCAAAACATACCAAATCTGGTAAAAACCATGAAATAAATACAAAGAACATATTACCTCTTCACCATTAGCCACCTGGACCTCGAGGTGGCACACTAATAACTAACCCCACTATTAACATTTATAGGCACTAAGCTACTTTTAGCATAGAACATTTTCATACCGCTTATCCCAGGCAATGAATGGCTTGTTTACAGGCTAGGCAATGAATTAGTTGTTAAGAAGAGAAAGAGAGTCAAGTCAAGTAGTAAAGTCTGGGAAGTGATGGATCTAATCTGGAGGAAACCTGGCTGAGGCAAAGGAGAATCCACATTTGACCGCTCGCTCAATACTCTAAATCTGCGACTGAATACTTAATTTATGACTTGAAAGAGAAGATGCACAAGAAGGGGTGCCATAGATCGGACTGCCAATATCGTAGTTAGGGCATCGAAGTAACGGAATGGAGAAAGGCGTTAGGGAGACGGATAGGCTATTGAGGATAGTACCAACAGAAGAATATGGGCTATAGGTAATTAAAAAACCAAGGCCTCAGCCAATTCATGACTGGCGAAAGTTTTGGCAAAGATCCCAACTGATGGAACCTTTCATCAGGAAAGACCTTTGGATAGACTTAGCGGTAGCAAAGTTGTATATTCTTCTGATTTGTCCGCAGCAACAGATAGGTTGCCACTGAGGTTACTCGGCGCATTTGATGGATGGAGGATCTCTTTGGTAGATCTTTTGCTAGTGCAGCGTTAAATAGCTGTATAGCATGCAAAGTTTTATCTCTTCCTTTTGGTTGGGGAAGTAAGAGCGTTGTGTCTTTTGTTGTTGGACAACCATTAGGATACTCATCCTCTTGGCCTCTTTCTTTTCTCCATATTCTGGTGTGGCATTGTGCTGAAAAAGTCCTCCCAGGTAAGTATTTTTACCGTTATGCTATCCTTGGTGACGATATAGTTATGGCAAATAGCAGGGTCGCCTCAGTCTATGAGGCTGCCCCGATCTCGGAGTTGATATATCTTATCAAAAGTCTTTGATCTCCACAACGGGATGTGCAGAGTTTGCCAAAGGGTTTCGAGTCAAATCATTGACACTTAATTTATCTCCTTTTTAGAAGAAGGCTCTTATTAATCCCCATCACCCACGGCTAATAGCGGCGGTGTTTTTGAAGTACCTGGGGTCAAAACACTTGCTAGGCTCCATGGACTTGGGTTTAAGGCCATTGGCCGATTCTACCATTACCGTAGCTGGTCTGCTGACCGTGTCTGGGCTATCTACACCAAAGCGAATCTCCCTTTTGAGATTTAGCTAGGTCGTGGACAACCTATTAACCCTTACCTGTCCAATCTCTAAGGCATCAAGATATCCATTCGCTCCTGTATAAATAGTAGCTATCTGATCTTCCACTGTTAAAGGCTCTGATTGGGATTGTTTAAGCAACTCGCGTAATTGTTCTTGAAATAGATTCTGAGTATTTTTAGAAAGAGCAGAAGCGAATTGTGAAAAGGCCTCTAACTCTGTGAATTGGGCTAGTTCCAATTTGCATTTTCCAGCTACTTGTGTAGGCAGTAAGCATACTTTTTGATACTGGACTCAGGTAGAACTTCCAGCATCGGAGCCCTTTCTTTCTTTCATTGCCTGCTTCACAGAAATGCTCAAGTTGGCGGGAATTAGTTTCTATAACCTAGGGGCAACCATGACTAATAAATCAAATGAAAACTGAATGGTCAAATTCATTCTCTGTGAAATAAGATGCATTAAATTGTTCCCATTGGGGCTCACTTTATCTCCACTTCTGGTCTCTTCATCTTTCTTCCCCCTCTCCTTTCCTTTCACTATCTATCTATCTGATTTTCTCTAACTTAGCAACTATAAACAATGAATTAACAACAAAAATAACTTCACCTGTTGGGTAAAGAATCAAAATGCCGGCGAATATTAGCCACCAGCCGATCGGGCAACTGGTTGTTCCTCGGATAGAGCTGGGCCAGGTTTGCCCTCTTGAAGTTCTTCTTGTCCCTTTTAATTTGAAATTGTGGGCAGAGTTTAGAATAAGAGTTGATCTAACTGCTTTCATTTCCTGGAAAGAAATGATGGCTAGACTTGAAAATAAGAGCTTGCTCCATCGTTTTTCATTTTCTAGAAAGGCATAGTTACAGATAATCTGACTTCAACGGTTTGTAGTTACGATAGCTATTGTTGGTAGAAAATTATGAGGCCAAAATATGATTTTTTTATGATGTCTTTTTTAAGAATGTTTTGCTCAAGCAAGCCACTAATGCTTAACCACATTTTGTTGCATCTTTTCTGAACTTTTTTATTCAGTAGAAAATTTCTAAGAGATCTGAACTCTTGAGGACTAATTTTGTAGTAAGCTAGCTAGTAAATTGGAATTTTGTTTTGTTATAGCTTATATTGTTGTTTAGTAAATGCGCCATACTTGATTCAATGCAATAAATGACTCAATCAAACAGCAACCAGGGTGGCTTTTCTGGCATTTTTCTGGTTAGAAAAAATGGACTGTTTCAAAGTTTCAGAGGATCTGAATTGAAAATATCTTAATCAGCGCAACCACAACTATGTCTGGTAGCACGTGGCAAACCCATTTATGCAATGACCAGACATGAGCTGCATGCAAGTCGCATCAATTATGGCCACACACAATCAGGTGCCCGCCCAGGCATGTTTTTGGTAATCCTTGTGATCCAGGCATACCTTATTTAAATAACCAAGGCTGAACAGACAAAGGTGTTATCTGAAACTGTCAGTTATAATACCTAAGCTATCATTTATGCTTTGAAATTGCAAAACTTGATTTCTTGTTCAAATAGGTAGTTGGCAGTATTTTATATTGAATTGTAATTTTCTGATGGTCCTAGTATTTGCTATTTTACAAGGCTTTTGGTTGGGGGTATGCAAGTTTTCTCATAATTCCTCAGGTTTCAAGAGGGAAAATAGTAGTACTTATGATTGTTGAAAATAATTCAATAGAGATCAAAAATTTTCATAAATTTGGTTCACCTGAATGGTTAGGCAGCATGCTTCAGGTCCAGTGCCAGTTTAGATCACTTTGTTGAAATTAATTGAAAAACACGTTTCACTAATTTTTTTCTATTTGTAGCTATTATTCCTATCAAGCCTTTCTGGACTTTGGGTTTTTATATTTATTCCTCGTGAGGTAAATTATCTTACTCAAAAATAACTAGAAATTAGAAAACTCCTGGCTGGTATGTGCTAAATAGATAATTCCTTTTTCTCTTTTTTTTTCTTTTTTCACCAGGTACAAAGACCTTTGGATGGACACCTCAATAGGCTAGGTTGCACATGATCTCTGGGTTTTGAAGTCAAACGGAGGTAGTCAACAATTTCTCTTTATTGTTGTTGAAATTTATACTGGATTTCTTTTGAAAATAAATATTCAGTTGCCTAATTATGATTCGGTTTTTATGTGCGAGGTAATATAGGCATAGCTACAGTGGTACAGACCAGCACACAATTTGCTTAGCTAAACCATAATTTGAGTTCAGTGGTACATACCTCAAAGTCACTAGATGCAAAGGAAAACCTCCTCTTTATCTATCTCTCTCGAGTGGCCTGCACATACCATTGAAAATTACTTTTCATACAGAACCGTAATTGTGAGATGCTCACTGATTTGAGGCTATTTTACCAATAAAAAGAATCAATGTTATTGCAAACAGATGTCTTAACCACGAGAGTTGATCGGTATGCTAAATTCCACCATTTGCATAACTAAACCACGACAACGTTGAGTAATACGGGTCAGTACCTGAAATCACTATGGACACATTAGATCAAATTAGATCAATTGATCCCAACTCCACCTAAGGAACATAGGTCGACTTACTGGAATCCGATTTGACTGGAACAATAATATGGACAACAAAGGGTTTGTAGAGAGCACTGAGGAGGTTAATTATAAAAGAAATAAGTTTTATTAACAAAAAATAAGAAGAGAGAATAAATTCTTACCGCTGTAATAGAGATTGAGAGAGAAGGAAAGGGGCCTAGAAAACAAGATTTATCCAAATCCAAGGATAGATATATAGCCGGCATGGCTGCCATTACAATCGTCCAAGTGCAGGAGTGGGAGTTGAAAATAAGTACTGCAACGGTGGTCTAGGGAGTTGAAAGCAGGTAGACCCCTTTTTTTAGATAAGGGCTATTCCTGTTAACCTAAAAAGCCAATTTCCAGTGGCCAAGGGGGAGGAAGGGATTGGTGGAGGGTTAGGAGAAGAAAGGGAGATCGTGCGCGCAAAGGAGATGGAGTTTGACCGCCGCCTGGAGAAAACAAGAAAGGTAATGTATCACGCTAGGGAGGGATAACGGAGAGATCACGGACGTTATTTTGGGGGGAATTTTTTCATGCTATACCAGTTGGATCCCTATAAAAAAGAACGGTTCTTATTTATTTCGTATCAAAATGACTGAACACTGCTTCCGCTGTTGGAGGTGAAAAGGAGGACTCAATAGCTGTACGAGTGGCAGAGCTGGTGACAAGTGCCACTGTACGCTAGAAAGAATGAGTGGGATTTCTCTTATTATCACGTTGGCAAAGCAGAGAAAAGCAAACCTCTCTATTTCTATCTACGAAATTCAATGCACATTGAGTCCAGACACAGATCTCTCCTATTCCGAGAAAGATCCACTATTCAGAAAAGATAACACAGGCACAAAAGTCAAATAGCCAGCCTGCTTCTGCAATTCCTAGGGCTTTCTATCCCATTGCTAGCTAATATCCGTAACTTCTTCCTATAACTTCAATACCACCGAGATGGCTTAGCTATTACACTTTCTATCATCAACGACCTCTACGCTCAAGGTAAATGTTACTAAAAATACCACAAGATTGCACCAAGGAGACCCTTTCTAACCTCTTCTCTTCATCATGCGACATCTTCCAACGTTGGCTGCACCAATGCTATATTCCTCGCAAGCACAAACAGAAGCTTGACAATTTGCTGACGAAAGCCTGAGGCCTTCCAAACCTTTTCCACCCTATAAATACACCACCAACTCCGTCTTTCTCCCAAAACCAAATAGAAAGACAAAACCAGTTCCAAATTACATATATACCCAAAACAATACAACAAAGCCTACTGAAAGAAGCCCCATGGAAGAGAAAGTTTCTGATTATATATATATAAGAGAACAACCCGTACCAAAACCGTACCACAGAACCCATCCACTAACCACTTGTTGGCACTCTTTCCTCTCTTTTTGGTGTTTGGGAAATAAAGAGGCAACGCGGAGCTGGTTTGTCCTAAAAGATTTATACTAGCGTATAGATTGAATCAAGGCCGCCCTATAGTGCTTACTTGACTGACTTGCCTGAAAGCTTAGTAAGTGAGTCAATAGACCGATTTCGAGATGGGAATGGAAGGGTAAGAAGCAAAGGAGGAGAAGCTGGTGAAATATAGATTTAGTAAGTAGAATATATATAAGATAAGTATGGAGCTATGACTAAAAGAATGATTGGATTATTTTAGACGATATCACTAGTCTTGAGGATAGACTCGACGATGCCGAGTATCTGATCAGCTAAAGACACTATGATCGCATGCATATTTCTGCATAAACTCATATAGAGTATTCTAAGAAACAGCCCATCCAGTGCCTTCAAGCAGTTTCCTTCCAAAACTCTGGGTGTCAACTTGTCTACTTTTTTTCCGGGATTATGTTTCCGTTCCAGAGAATTGAATTGGGAGGGATTTCTATTAGGTTTTCATGAGCTCATTGAACAGCTTGGAGTTCTGGATAAATATGTCGAGGTACTTGAGGCAGATTGGGCTTGACTTCCCCATTTTTGACCTATGAATTGGCGTTATCTTCTTTCTGACCCTTTGCTTCTTTATATGATGATATTTGCCTAGGTTGTGTGTTGAGATCTGATTAGCCATTTTCCATCCAATTGTTGCTGTATTAACTTGTTGGGTTCTATTAATGTCTCAGCGCAAGGTGCTTTGAAAACTTTGCATGTGCATCAAGTTAAAAATACTTAGCTTCCAGCGATCTGACCAAGGTGAGTCACTTCTAATGGTTTGTGAATTAGGAGAATCGAGGTTGTCTTTCATTTCACTTTGCTTCCTTAACATTCTTTTGCAGGAAAGTGGTTTGCTTGCAGCAGGCTATGATACCGATCAGGGTAAGGGCAAGGGCTGCGTAATGCAGTAGGGCGAAGGCTTGATGCTTTTTTTTCTTGCTTGAACTGCTGATGGTTGCGTAGCTTTGTGCTATAAGACAGTGTTTGAAGCTAAGCTGATATAAAGGTGAATTGGTGTCCGTCCTCCACTACTGGCATATTTGGTTTTAGTGAAGCTCGGCGAGAATCAAAGTCTTACTCTAAGTACTGCTTACCACCCGAAAAGCGAGAGGGTCAACCTGTGTCTTTCAAACTATCTGAGAGGGTATCCTATCAACCAAAAAATATGAGTAGGTATCCATAAAAGTGAGAATGGAACGAAGAAAGTGTGACACTCCGAGTAAATGGGTACACCAACGAAAAACAACATAACTATATACGAGAATAGTCCGCTTTATTAAGCTATTTGTCTATTCCTTCTATCATGCTAGTGTCCACTCAGCTGGATGTGGGTTTGTTTTTCCACTGCTTGCTTTGCTTGTTCAATAAATTTCATTTCGTTCGCATTTCCATTGGTATCGGTTAATAAAGTGGACAGCCCTGCCGAATGCGGGTGAGAAAACCAGCTGTCTGGCCAGATAGAGAACCGCGTAGATGGAAGGTCAATTGCAAAAGAGCAGCTCTTTTTTACTGGCCGTAGAATTGATGCAAGAGAAGCATTGTCAATAGGTAAATGAAATCAATTTCTTGGTTTATTAACTCTTTCTAACTTAGCAAAACATACTCAATATTTGACCATTGCTCTTTGACATTATTCCCCTATTTGCAAAACCAAGCTAACAATATTGGGTGTTCTATTTGCATATACAGCACCCTTGAAAAAAAGAAAAATACTTTCTAGAATCTTTGATTACTTTGTGTTATTAACTTTTGGACCATCTTTTGACAGGGCTTATGAATTATGGTGTTCCTGCTGGAGAGGCGTATCAAAAAGCTCTTCAACTAGCTAGTAGGGAGATAAAGAAGAAAGTAATGCGAAATTCTGCGTGCTGTTTTTCTTTTCTAAAGAAAAATTCCAACTAGGGGTTATGCTTAATGTGCTTGGTACTTGGGAGGCGCTGATGCATTTAGTCTCCGTAATGCCATTGTTCGGTCTGTCATGTCTTACCAGGATTATGCCTCCTTTCTTGCTCCAAATAAATTATTCGCTGAGTCGGAAGAGCGTTGCAAGCGCCTACTTTCATGTTCATCGGCTCTTTCAAAGGTGAATAAAGAGATCACTGCCGTGCACCGAAAAAGTTATTCTCTCCAGATGGAGATTAATAAAGTTTCTTGTGAAGAGGAAATTTCGAATGCTCGGCTGAGGCTGGGTAGAGTGGGAAGGGCGTGATTCAGATTGAAGTAAAGTGAAAAAAGAGGAATGTTTTTGGTTCTTTAAATACATCAACGAATGCCTTTAGGATTTATTTTAGTGTTTCAGGGGTCCATAGTTTCAATTTTTACAGCAAGGCGTTGATGCCACACATCAGCTGACACCCGTTCACTGGCCAGGGCAGTTAGTCGAGTTGAAGACTTTGGAGAGGAAGAAGAGTGGAGCCTGTAGAGACCATGATCAAGGGATCCTTGGAGCAGTGGTTGTGGTACAGGTAGTTCTTTCTTTCATCTGCAGGAGAACTCAATCTTGCCAAGGTCAGCAATGTCCCGGTCAAATCGGCTTGTCTTCGGTCCTAGGTTTCAAGTGAAGAGGTAGGCGTTCTCCTAGATTAGATGCACGAATGAGGAGAGAAAGAAGCAAACGAGCCCGGTAAAGAGAGTGATACGGCCAACTCCCGATTGAGCTGGTAAACTCACTCACTGTAGAAAACTAGCCAATAGCACTTCTTTCTTTTCAATAGGAAAACCTCTCTCGTCTTGCCCGTCCTAAAATAAAAAAGCCTTGTCCAACCTACGAAGCCTTGGCAAGTAGTCTCCTACCCAAATACTCTCTATCAAGCCCTCACACTCCTACTAGGTCAAACCCCCATTTTACCAAACCTATACCTCTAATACAATAATACAATAGGGCATCCTCCTATCTTACTTATGGGTATTCTAATCTAATAAAAAGGGGCATCCGTTCGTATTCTAGTTAAAACCTCTTCTGATAGGTAGGTTCCTATCCTTTATCAGTAAATGGATGAAATTCACTCGTCAGAATCCATATACGGAACTACGTAAAATCAGGCCTTGGTCGCTGCATCTGAAATCGTTCGTTCACCCGAAAGTCCTCTCTCTACGCTAAAACGCTAAATCATTTGGGCTCTTTCACACAGGAATTTCGTATAGTGAATAATGAAGTTCCTTCTCGGTTTCGCATGCCAATAGGCAACTGCTCTATTTCGTATCATCCCACCCAGACCTCTATGCTATTTCACCAACGATTCTATAATTCCTTAAAAAGGCAGACCGGATCCTGACTTAATTAAATCCTTCCTAGTTCAAGGCGGTTTCAACGCGGAGAAAAAAAAAGAGTTCTAGAAAAATAGTACGCCGTGCGAAGAAGGGAATGCCTTGTCGGCGTAGACAGAACATGGAAAAAAGGGATAAGGTAAAGTCAAGTCAAGTCTTTCCTGGAGTAGAACTCGCCTTTTTGATTTGATTGAGGAGAGATCCCACTGGCGATAATAAAGAAAGAAGGCTATGGGGAACCGTCTTGCTTTAAAGCAATGACGAATCCGCTGAAGCAAGAGAGAGTCAGAGAGGAAAATTCAGCAAACTCCGGAGCGGAAGATTTTTTTCCGTGCAATCAAGAAAGAAAAATAAGAGACTTGGACCAAGGTGAGCTGAAGGCGAACTGTTGGAGTAGATCAGACTAGGTTAAATACCTTTAGCTTTTGAGAAGACAGTAAAAGCTAAATCGGGAGCTGAGCTGAGTAGCAACTCTTTGATGACCTAGGTTAGGTGGTTCTACCTTTGTGAGTTTCACCCTATCAAGTAAATAAAGCGATGGAGGCAATACGCCTTCTGGAACAATATGCTTTGGTGATTCCAGATTCGTGTTGTAAACTGTTAAAAAACAAAACACAAGCGGACCAGAAAAACATAACATAATAGAATACTTTGTTTTTGCGTTTGGGGTCAATTAGTGAACTTTGGTTAGGTCCGGCATTGGAACAAGTTGGTGAAGTAATCCTTCATTTAAACACTCTAATCCATGGTCTTCATCTTCAGTCCCACTACTGGGCAAGCAATACACCTATACCCGGAGCAAATACTACGCTTTCCAAACTTGACCGAGTCCTCCTCTCTTCACACTGGAACTCCGAACCACTCCACTCCTTTTTACCTATACTCAACGATCTGCCAGCAAGGACCTCAGACCACACACCCTTGAAACTAAACTTCAAAAACATAGCAAACTAATAAACGCAAACGTTGCTAATGTTCATTTTTACATACATCAATGATTATTGTGGGATAGGTTTGTGACATAACTTTACTTATCTAGGTCACACATAGAAAATGGTTGATTTCATAAGGTTTTTGGTAGATAGGGATTGTTGCTCTTTATTGAAAAATAAAGGCCTATGAGGAACGGACAGACACTAAACGTGTCAACATACAAAGAAAGTCTTTTTTATTTATGGTTGTAGCTCGACAAGCATTTTGCTCTAACCATAATGTTATGCATGGTTAAAAAACCTTGCATTTTTCCCATTTGAATTACTCAATTGTTCTATCAACTATATCTTGTTCCTACTGAGAAAAAAAGCATGAAGTTTCGAAATGTATGCATTACGTCTACTTCACGAGGAGCTTGGTTTCTATTATTAAATAGGTTATTTACGTGATTGACCAATTTATCGATTTGAGTTTTATCATAGATGACCACTTAAACTATTTAACGAGCGTACGTCCTGAACAGTAGAGTCCCACAACTTTGGGGATTCCCCCTTCTTAAGATTAAGACACCCGTTAGAAAAAGATTACCCTTATGCGGGACACCCGAAACACTTTCGTGATTCCCCCTCTACTGGCACCCTTTTCTATCGGGATTCCCTCTAGAAGGCCACCCAAAACAAGGGGCTATCGCCCCCACAGCAGTCACCTTCGGGCAATCAGAGTATTGACTGATCGTAGAGTGGGCGGCTATCGAAGCCCTATTTCCCAAGGAGTGAACGAATACAACCAGCTAACGATCTATCACTAGACTGATTACTGTGGGCACCCGAGAACCGACATTCGATTGGGATGCAACCCCTACCCAGTTTCTCCGGTTGGCTCTATAAGTGTATAGCCCCGTTATCAGCCGATCAGCGCAGCACCCTGGGCCAGGAGATGAATGGGTGGCGTACGTAGACCGGGAGTACATGGATATGTAGACGAGAAGGCAGTGGTTGGCTTTCTCAATACGGCATTTTATGTTTTATGTCTCGCCGAGACCGACGCGGAGTGGACTCCAAAAGGATTGGACCGATTCGACCGACGAACCCGTGTGATCCGAGAAGTCATGCATCGGCACTAACTGATGGCTAAGCAGGCCGAGCTTTCACTCCAAACTTCTTTTTTGACTTACTGAACTTAAGGTATACCTTTTATAGTAAGCTTATCATCTCGCTTTTTCTCGATTCCGGTTAAGAACCAGTCTTGAAGTGAATTAATTATAAAAAACGAATAAGTCAGGAAATGAGACGACTCTTTCTTTCACTATTTCATAAGCAGATCTTTCCTTCCACACCAATCACGAGTTTTTTTTTATTCCTCTTGTATATCGTCGTCACGCCCTTAATTATAGGTTTTGAAAAAGACTTTTCATGTCATTACCATTTAGGTTTGATTTGGATCTCTCCGTTGTTTCCCTTTCCTCCCGAACCTTTTCCTCGAAATGATAAAGAATCTGGTACACTTGAATTATATTATTTCAGTGCTTCTTGCTTGCCTAAGATCCTACTTTTACAATTGTTAGGTCACTGGGTTATTCAAATAAGTTGTGTTTTCTTTGCTTTTCCCATGTTACAACTTATGTACCAATTCGATCGATCCGGAATGGATCGGTTAAACATTCTATTAGGGAGCCTGGTTTTGACTCTTTTGTGTGGTATTCATTCTTGTTTGGCTCTTGGAATCACATCCAGCAGCGGTTGGAACAGCTCGCAAAATTTCACCACTTTACCTACTTTATTGCCCCTAACTCTTTCCTGTACCTCCATGGAAACAGAAGGCTTTCATGTTCTTTTATCAATAGGTTATTCCTCCCTTTTTGTATCTCTTTATCCAATTTTTGTCTCGATTAGTTTACAAGATTGAATGGCCAAAAAACCCTTTTCGATTTTTTTCATAGAATGTTGAGCCGGGCCCAGGCATGGTTGTGAAGCCCTGTATGAACAAGGATTTATTTGACTTACGCACCTGGCTTCTCTTTTTTCAGAATAGGAAAGATAAGAAGGGAGTATGGAATAGATAAGAATGGTATGTTTGAGGAAAGTAGTTCAGTAAAAGACAGAAAAGTCAGAGTATAGGCATTAGTAGTAGTAGGAATTGGGATTAGGTCAAGTCTCAGGAAACTAGATATAAAATGTACTCGTCTCTTGGATAACCAAAGTAGTAAAAAGTGTTTATTGAGTGACTTTATTCAGTTTATGTATACACCGGAGTAGTAGTTTCAGCTAGGGATTAGCATTACTTGGTGGAACGGCAGGCATTGAAAGAGAGTCGCTTGGCACTAGCATATTTATGAGTTAATGTAAAGAGAGAAGCAAGGTATTAGTCTCAAGCAGGTAAGCTATACGCCGATATCATCCATCTCACGCAACTAGGTCACTCTACGGCTTCCTTTATTCAGTTCAGAAAGAAGCAGATTAGGGATTTGCTTTGATTAATAGCATCCGGGCAAGTCGAAACTAGTTCTTAGGGCTTAGTATGAGGAAAGTAGTCACAGGCGCTGGGAGTTTTTCTGGGGACTAGAGATAGGTACAATAGAGATAGGGCTAGGGGGGCTCTTTTTGCTCTAGCGAGCTCTACACTACACATGCCTACGTTACTCGCTGGCAAGGAAAGCTCCATGGCCAATGGCTAGGACACAACCCCAAGCCGAATTTCAAAGATTCCAATCAGTTCTAGACCTCCCTTTTGGTCCTCCGCTTCCATCAGGATCGATTTCACCTAACTGCTTTTTGAGAGTGAATAAATAAGTGACGTAGTTCTTGCTGCCGGGAAGTAGGGAAGGCAATAGGTGGTAATAGGTCAAGCAGCAGGTAACTAAGCTAGATTATGAGAAGTGAAAGGCAGTTTTCCTGCTTTCTTTAGTGAGTTTATGATGTCAACCACTAAGTAGGGACCCCCTCAGCTGGGCTTAGGTTCACCTCCTACCTCCTCCACCAACGCGGCCTTAGATGAGTACCTGAAAGAAAGGCAACTGACCAGAGGGGAAATTTGATGAAATCGCAAGAAAGGATGAAACACTATGCAGACAAAGGGAGATCTGATGGTGAGTTCATAGTCGGTGACCTAGTTTATCTTAAACTGCAGCCAGCAGATTTCAGTGGCCAACAAAAAGCACCACAAACTAAGTCAAAGGTACTATGGTCCTTTCGAAATCACAGAAAAGACTGGCACTTTGGCTTATAGATTGAAGTTACCAGAGGGTTCTTTAATTCATCCTGTTTTTCATGTTTCCCCTTTGAAAAAGAAAGTGGGGTGGGGGGATGAGACCTAATTTCCCTCCCTTGCCACTGATCGGTTCTGAAGAGGGGATCAAATTGGAACCGGTAGCCTTTCTTTGTTGAGTGAGCGAAAAATGGTTCAGTTAAAAAAGGCGATAATTACACTGTGCTTGTTAAAGTGTGTTGGGAGAACTTACCTGAAGAGGAGGCAACGTGGGAAGATCACTATTACATGGAGAAGAGGTTTCCCGATTTCATGAGCAGGCAACGCCTTGAGGTCAAGGCGAGTTCTCAAGGAGGAGGGAGTGTCAGAGATCAATGAGAATTTCGGGCAAAGAGACCTATCGAGTTGGTACACACCGATATTTGTGGACCGATAACACCCGCATCACTCGGTGAGAATTGGTGTGGGTGTAGCGAGCATATGGATGAAATGAAGTCCAAGATCCAGATTACTTTCTTTTTGGTGAATTAAATGGAACCTGGCAGCTAGAAAGAAAAGAGGTGAGAAAACTTACTAATAAACGCAAAATTCATTTGGGATGTTCAATGCTTTACTGACATGATAGGAAGGATCTTCATCCGACAGTGACCGGCTACTACGGCCCCGCAAGGGGGGGCACTCTTGTAGAGCACTACTGGGTATCGAAGTCAACGATTCTCAATCATTTCGTTCCATTTGCTTGGAAGTGCGAATTTGTCTATATATGAAAAAAAGTAAGAAATAGATGTATGTATTGTTCATTTGGCTGCATTCTGGTCTACAGAGTGGAAGGGAAGAGGATTGCTTTTGTGGCTATTTCACTTGTTTTGACATAGTTCCGGATTGAGTTATATCGTATATAGATAGATAGAATGAATCAACTCACTCATTTCTCATGTGGTCATCTCTTTTTCTTCAATGACCTTCCATTCTTTCAACATTAGCAACCGGCTTCACTCTTCTATCCTCAAGAATTCTTTGCGCCCTAATCCAGCCCCAAACCCTAGTCCTGTCTGGAATCCCCATTTATATCCTACGTTATTACTATCCCACTTCTCAACGACTCTATTTGTCTCATGCCTTGCTAATATCCATGTTTGGCGATTGCCACTTTTACATTAAATGGAAGCTCTTGGGTAGTTCCTTGAGCACTGGCTTTTGCACGGTTCCTTTTACCATAAACCCGTCATTCCTTAGACATGCTAGAACCTTAGACCAGGTTTCTCTTTGGTAGCTCTTGTGGTAGTTCCTCACATCGTGGACCGGTTCCGGACCCATGTCTCCCCAAGCAGTGCACCGGTCTCTGCCTGCACAATTTACCTCCTCATGTACATGAGAGGTCCTTGTCAAGCTTTGACTTGAGCTCAAGGTTCGAGTTAAGGGGATCCCGGAAGGCACCCTAATTTACTTATTTATGCCCTCGGTGCCAGTCATTCATCGATCAAGACTCACTGATATAGGTTGCAACCCCAAAGAAATTGAGTAAAGCACGCGAGCAAAGAACATTTGAGAACTTGAAAAGCCTCTACTTCTAGTATTCGTGATGCATATACCTGCTCTCAAGCTTAAAGAAACATTTGCTTAATTGGGAGCAATGGATCTATATATGAGAATATGCAAACTTCACTTGACATATTTGCTTATATAACCATCTATCGATGTATTCTTTTCTGGAATCCGGAATTCACTGATAGTGGAACAAGAAAGCTGCGCCCACAGTGTTCATATTTAGTGCCACCTGAGTGGGGCCTACGAACCGGTCACGTACATGCCTAAGTTCCTATCTGAGGTTTCTCGAGAGCAAGATTAAGAAAGAGTTTTAGGTGTAATTGCACTAGGTTTGTGAATGCTAATGGTTTCTTCTAGAGAATGTGTGTCATGGCATTTGGTTTGTGAATGCCTTTATTCAGTTTATGTTATATTTAAAGGCAATACACATGTCTTTTCTTTTTCAAGGTCTTTCTTCTTTATTCTCAGCACGCCTACTTCTTTATATCCGGGTAGTAGCTCTTTCATCTAATCTCTTTACTACTGTAGGGCAAGGCTTTTGTCTTGTAGCTCACGTAATTGCTGTCAAAAGGAGAAAAGAGAGAGGGCCACTTAAGAGTATAGTCTTGTTATGACGAATTAGGAGATACCTGCTTACTTACAATAGATCTAGCCTCAATACCAGCTTACGGATTTATGGTAGACACCTGCTTACTTATTGATTTTTGGGGTAGGAAGAATTATGTGTACGGTAGCAAGATTGACAGTTATTTACGACGGAAGAGATAACTTTATAGCAAAGTGAAGTTCTTTAATGGAAGGCATTGGTACTTTTCTTCCTGGTGACACAACTGCTGAACTCATATACTATATAATCATATCTACTCCTCTAGCTACATCTATAGGATTTTATCACTAGCTACATCTAGTCTGGCCCACTAGTTCTTGTCTGCCTCATAGCTGGGATAGTCTTCTTTCTTGGGAGAGTCTTCTTTCTTTAGTGGATTGAAATGAAAGTCATACATAGGCAAGCGTAACGAGCTGTAGTTTGAATAGGAAAAGCTTCTATTTGTTCGTAGGCTGGCTACAGGATTTTCCTGACGTTCTTTTGTGCTTGCTTCAAAGTAATTACTAGTATCGCAGTAAAAGAAATCAAAGGAAAATAGGACATTTCCTCATAGTGTAAGTATTTGTCTGTTTGTAGCTTCACCAACTAAGAGGAATAGCTCTGCCTCATGTTATCATAACCGCCTGCGGCGTAAGGAAAAGAACTCAAAGGAGTTCCCTTCAACTCGTACAAGTCTACGGCGATCGTAGCAAGGCATAGAGTGACGCTACACGAATAGCCAGCCATTAGTCTGAGTCAAGCTATTAGAACCAACAGTAAGAGTCCTCCGGCACAAGTCAGATTTTCTTAAGTAGTAGTTCCGAGAAGAATAGGCAGGGCGGACGGAATAGGCAAGCAACATCCACTAGTCTGCGTCCTTTTCGAATACTAGAGTTTAAAGCGTAAGGAAAAGAACTCAAAGTAGCTTATATATATAGTAGAGCTTTGAAGTTTTTAGACTAAATTCGTTACACATCGCTTACGAGTCAAGCGAGGGTGGAGCTTCACTAAAAAAAGGATTTAAATGGGTACCACATTCTTATCCGTTCAACTGCTACACCGTATATCTACCTTACTTGTATATTGGGGATCTCCTTCCTCCCTGACTCAGAGATTGTACATACTGCGTAATTGTGGATCTACCTTAATCTGAGATCATAGAGGTGCTCTCCAAGAAGTCTATCCCTATTTCGCAGCACTATCATACACGGCTATAGACGCATGTAATGGTGAATTAGCCTAGCCCACCCAGCGCATGCATGTAATGGTGAATTAGCTAGCTAAATATCATCCCTTTGAGATAAGAAAAAAATACCTAGTTGTTTGGTTAGAAGACTCTACCTAGCCCCATTGCCTAGCCTATGTTGACTAAGCTATGTTTACTAAGCAAGGCCGATACGTCGCAAAATTACAACAAATTAGCCATCTGCTTCCGTTCCTTACATTCCCCCTTCCTTCAAAGAATTCTCGACCGCGAGAATACAATCTGGGAATCGTTGCGCCATTGATTTGTAGCTTTCCCATGTCGCGTCGTTGCTGGTTTGATTTGCCCACTGCACCAGTATCTGAGGCGGAGCCTCCTTTCTTTTCTTCACCATTCTTCTGGCTAGGATCGCAATTGGCATAGGTTGTAGGCTACCTGAGGGACCCAGTACTGGAAGATGAGGTAGGGTTGTCTGTTGATCTCCAATTCGTGCCTTCAGCTGCGAGACGTGGAAAACCGGGTGGATTGCTGAACCTTCCGGTAAATTGAGGCGGTAAGCGCTTGCTCCTATCTTCTTAATTACTTCATAAGGCCCATAGAACTTTGGACTTAGTTTCTTATTTCTCAGTCCGGTCACTGTAACTTGGCGATATGGTTGAGGTTTTAAGTACACCCATTCCCCAATTGAGAATTGTCGCTCCTTTCTATGTCTGTCAGCATACTGCTTCATTCTATTCTGAGCTTTTGCTCCATTCGCCTTCAATTGTTGTAGTGCTGATTGTCGATCCACATCTACTGCTTCCACCTGGCTTCTAGGAGGGCTACCTAGCGCTAATTTTGGAGGAGGATAACCGTATAATGCTTCAAAAGGCGACATCTTTATCGCACTATGATAAGAGGAGTTATACCAGAATTTAGCTAATGTAAGGTAATTGATCCAATTCTTCTGTTTATCAAACGTCATACATCGCAAGTAATTCTCTCAAAACTGGTTAACACGCTCGGTTTGTCCATCTGTTTGTGGATGATAAGATGTGCTCATGTGGAGTTCAACATCCAGTTTCTCCATTAATTCTTTCAAAAATCGACTTGTGAATATCGGATCTCGATCTGATATTATATTAAGTGGTAATCCATGGTGCTTGTAAACATCATCAAAGAAGACTTGAGCAAGAGTAGAAGCTGTGTAAGGGTGAGACAGCGCCATGAAGTGAGCATACTTGGTAAGTCTATCAACAACTACCATAATGACATCTTTGCCCCCAGATTTTGGTAAACCAGTGAGAAAATCTAGTCCAATGCTAGTCCATGCTTCTTTTTGAATTGGAGATGTAAAAGTCCAGGAGGGTGGATATGTTCTTATTTATTCAATTGGCAAACTTCACATTTTCTCACAAACTCATGAACATCCTTCTTCATGTTAGGCCAGTCAAATTACCTTTTAAGTCTATGGTAAGTTGCAGTAACCCCAGAGTGTCCTCCCTGCCTTGAAGCATGCATTTCCTTGAGTATGGTTTCCCTCCAATCACCCTTGTTTCCCACACAGATTCTTTGCTTGTATCTAATCAATTGTTGGTGTCGTGTCAGATGGTGGTGGTTGTGTTCTGAATCAGACTGACTGTTCAGCTTGTCCATCAGCTCTTCAATCAAAGAGTCACCTTCATAGCTACTTAAGATGTCAGCAGTCCATTGAGGTATGATCTCACTCAGCATAATGAACCCTGCATCTTCAACACAATCTTTTTCCTGTCTAGATAAAGCATCAGAAAGAGTATTCTCTACCCCCTTCTTATACTCAATGGTTTAATCTAAACCCAATAATTTACTAAGCCCTTTATGTTGACTAGCAGTATTGATCTTTTGCTCTAATAAAAAGTTGAGGCTAATGTGGTCTGTCTTAATTCAAAATTGACCCCCCATAAAATAGTGTCTCCATTTACTTATAGCAGTTAACAAGGCTCAGAACTCTTTTTCATAGGTAGAGAGTAATTGATTCTTTGGTCCTAACTTTTGACTTAAGAAGGCAATGGGTTTCTTGTTTTGAATTAACACAGCACCAATGCCATGGTTGCTGGCATCAGTTTCTACCACAAACTGTTGATTGAAATCAGGTAATGCCAATATTGGGGCTTGGGTCATAGCTGTTTTAAGAGAGTCAAATGCTAATTGTGCTTCATCATTCCATTTGAAGGCATCTTTTTTAAGTCACTCAGTAAGTGGTTTAGCAATCAATCCATACCCTTTAATGATTTTTCTATAATACCCTGTCAGGCCAAGGAAACCTCTCAAAGATTTGACATTTTTTGGTATTGGCCAATTCTTCATTGCCTCTATTTTGGTTGGGTCAGTGGCTACTCCATCCTTGGATATAATGTGACCTAAATACTCCAACTGTTCTACAGCTATGTCACATTTACTCCTCTTCAAAAACAATTTCTTTTTCCTTAACAGTTCAAATGCTATTCTGACATGTTCAATATGTGAAACCAAGTCAGGACTATAGATCAAGATGTCATCAAAAAAAGCAGTATAGTATAAACTTCCGGGTTTCGAAATTGAATTCATTAGAGCTTCGAATGATGCAGGGGCATTAGTAAGGCCAAATTGCATCACTCTAAACTCATAAAGCCCTGAAATGCTGTCTTATAGATATCATCTTCATGCATTCGTCTTTGATGGTAACCAGATCTCAAGTCAAGTTTAGTAAATACCCTTGCATTTTTCAGTTCATCGAGTAGATCATCCATAATTGGTATTGGGTATTCATTTTTTAGGGTATTCTCATTCAATTTCCTAGAATCCACACACATTCTCCAAGAATTATCTTTCTTTTTGACTTGGTGAGGAGTATGGACTGCATGAGGGTTTAATAAAGGAATTCTTGAGTAATTCCTCTATTATCTTATCCATTTCTAACTTCTGGTAATGAGAGAATCTGTAGGGTCTCAGGTTGACTGGTTTGGAATCTGGTTTCAAGGGAATTTTGTGATCTATATCCGGTAACACAGTGGGTTCAGCAAATAAATCAGAGAATTCATCTCAAACTGGTAATAAATAAGGATGTACCTTCTTTTCTACCTTGTCTTCAACTTGAGAAATCTGTGCCGATTTGTCCTTCCTCATAAACTTCTTTCATCATGCTTGATGTTTGTTCTGTAACTGTGAGCATCTTTAGTCCAGCCTGCACATCTTCATCTTCCAGCTTAATGAACTTGCCATTCCTCTTCAATTTCATGCTTCCTTTGTTCCAGTCAACCAATGTGAGTCCCAGTTTGGTCAACCAATTCATGCCTAGTAGCAAATCATGGCCTTGCACATCTAAAACTCTTAAATCTGCATTAATTTCATTGCCTTGCAAAGAGAATGTAAGGTTTCTACATAGCAGATCAGTGCTCATCTTATTTCTATGGGCAACACTCACTGTTAGTGCCTTTGTTTTGTCTACAGACAAACCAAGTTATAAGGTATGTTGACACAAACCCTAAATTTATTGAAAATAATCTAAAGAAGCTGGAATTTGGGCAAAACAGGAATATTCACCCTAAAATCAAACACCAGACTGACACTAGTGAACAAAAGAAAGCATTAGGGTTGTGCTACAAATGCAGTAATAAGTGGTTTAAAGGTCATAAGTGTAAATTGAATGTCATAAGCCTTGGGGAAAAAGAAGGAACGAGTGAGGATGACCAGGAATCAGAAACTGAAGAAGAAGAGAACCAGTTGCAAGATGGGGATTGTGAGTTGCTAGAAAATGAAGAAGAACAAGCTGTGGTAGCCATTTGTGCTCAGGGCTGCATAAAGAACAATAAAACACTGAAATGAAAAGTAATTCTTCAAAACATCCCAGTTTGTGCCCTAATTGACAGTGGGAGCACCCACTCATTCATAAACCCCAATATTTTTTGTTCAAAACCTGGATGTCAAAACAGATAAAACTAAACTTTGACATGTTAAAATGGCTGATGGGCGTAAGATCACTTCTGACAAGGTTTGCAAGGACGGGTTTCAAATTGGAAGTTGAACTTAGGGTATTGGATGTACCTGGCTATGACCTCATTTTGGGAGTGGATTGGCTCTCTCAACATGAACCTAATCTCACTTATTGGTCCAAGGGCATCATGCATCTGCAATACAAAGGGAGAGAGATCAGATTGCAAGCTCAACTGGAGGATTCTGAGGTTTTAAAGGATATTTTAGGAAATTCATTAAACATTACGGCATCATCTCTAAACCCTTGACTGACCAGCTAAAGAAAGACTCTTTCCATTGGAACCAAGAGGCAAAAAATGTTTTTGAAATGTTGAAAAAGGCAATGAAAGAAGCCCCAGTTTTAGCTTTACCTTATTTCACAAAAACCTTCACCATAGAGACAGATGCGTGTAAGGAAGGTATAGGCGCTGTGTTGTTACAAGAAAAGAGACCTTTAGCTTTTATGAGCAAAAAGTTAGGAATTAGAAATATGTCTTTATCAACGTATGAGAAGGAATTGTTGGCCTTAATCACAGCTGTAACCAAGTGGAAACACTACTTATTAGGAGGCCCTTTTATCATAAAAACTTATCACATTAGCTTCAAATTTCTGTTGGAACAAAAAGCTAATACATCTCTACAACATAAGGGTCTTAGTAAATTGTTAGGGTTAGACTAGGAATACAAAAAGGGAAAAGAGAACGTTGTAGCAGATGCCCTGGGCTCTTTTTGCTCTTTTTGGCTCTACACTACACATGCCTACGTTACTCGCTCTAAAGTAGTTACGAGCCAGGAAGAACAACCAGTGCGTTGGATACTCAGGGAGAAGCTCTTGCTACAGCGTACCATTCGGTACGTGAAAGTTCAGTGGAGCAATCATACTGATCGTGAAGCAACTTGGGAACTCGAGGAATACATAAGAAAGAAACACCCTATTTTTTATAGAAAGAAGAAAATCGTCCGTCCGCCTTTTCGATCCAATTTGCAAGCCATGTTGCACTATAAAATGAAATTGGATTTGTTTTTTACGTATTAAGAACGGAACCTTTAATGATAGATACTCGGTACACCCAACTACGGGGAATTCGGCTAATTCTGTAGGTGACCAGCCACTAGGCCCGGGCCTTTTTCTCGAAGCTGCTGACTTAGCCTATTGAGTGAAGAAGTCAGCACTGAATTAGAAGTCTCGACCAGGCAATCCAGTCACATTCCAGGCTGGGTCCCAAACACCCCAACAAGTATCAGGAAAGTCAGGTCCATCAACTCATCCAGTATGGAGGCACGCAACCAAAGATTTAATTGCTTATGCTTCGCGAGCAGAAGGAGATAGTGTACGAGCGGGAGTTTTCCTTTGATCTTCTGATTTTGGAGTTGAAGAAGCAGCCCTACTATCCAATCCTACTATAGCATTTCGGGATTATTCCTAAGAATTCACCTGTCAAACAGTCTTATTACTTTTATATAGGCTTGGTTGAAGCCCCAGCTCATGCGTGAGACCTCCTTAGAGAGACGCACTTATTCCTAGACCTGCCAGATCCCCAAAAACACTCTGCTCGAAGGTAGGCTCGTTTCAAATCCGGTAAAAGAGAAGAAGGAAATGTCCAAGCCAGTCTATAAGCCTGCTCATCAGGTAACTAAAATCTGACTTCATAAGCTACAAATCTTGATTCTTCAGTTAAAGCTAAAGCAATATAAAAAAAGGAGGTGAAATTCGATAGATTCTTTTTGTAAAAATCAGCCCGCCCGGCACCTCCACTAACTCTAAAAAAGTCTTCCTGCTCCAAAAAGAATAGTGGATTTTTGGTCTTCCTCTTCCTGTTTTTAATGCCTGCTTTGCTTATTAACTTGACTACTTTTCCTTGCTCGTTGACTCGAATTCCACGATTTCAAAAGCCACAACTATCTCTCTCGACTTTTTCTTCCTTCCTTTTATAAGTCTGGTGACTCCCTCCCTTACTCTAAGAGAAGAGCGAATGAACCACAAGTAGAGTAATTCGTAATTCCATACATACCAATTCGGGGTAAAGCAAGCTGTCAGACAAGGGATCTGAGTTTCCAATTAACAAGTCGCCTGCCGCAAGTAAATTCGCATACTGCAGTCTTTCCCCTCACATAAATAAATAAGAGAATCTTAACTAGGAAAGAGTCACTTTTATGTATGTACATCCATGGCCTTCCTCTTATGAAGTGCTAATCACTACTTGGGTGGGCCCTACACTTACTTATTGGTAAGTGCACGCAGCACAACTAAATAAACAAAAAAAGGAAAATGCACACACTACACTCCAACCAATATATATAAGAAAATATGCCGAAGTAAGTAAATCCGGTGGTCTTTTCCGGGTATATCCATCTTGTAACAGAGCTACTTCTGGGAGATCTCTCCCTCCTCTGCAGGTAAGATTTTCTACAACAAAAGAGTTGAATTCACAAGGTTTCAATCAAGGTATGAGCCAAATCTTTATACCCTATTCGGGAAGCCCCCTTGGTAGTAGTGCACTCAAATCGAAAGTTTTCACGATTGGGACATAGCCGAATGATTAGAACCTGGGATTGGAAGATCTGATCTTTCCTATGCAATGAAGGTGGTCGTGTGGAAGTCTTTGTGCCGCGGTGGAAGTGCGAGCTTATCTTAGATTGTGGGGAGGGAATAATAAGCATTTTTTGATCTCTGTATATATGCAAAACCTATAAAGCACATTTTGCTTAAACTTCCTGGCTCTTCTTTTTGCTCGTAACATTAGTAGTTACGAGCTCGTTAGTAGTTACTCGCTCGTTCCACAATCATAATATTTTGATCTCGTATAGCAGGAACCGTTAACGGTGCTTCTTGCTCGATAAGTGACTTGAAAGGCGGGTGTGGACTACCGGATATATCGCACAGAATGGACTCCGAACTCTTTGACTGATGATAATGCACGAATGGGTGGTTAGCTACCTTACTCGGTCTAAGAATCGGGTAACACTCTTGGAAGTTCGACACATGCATTTCCTTCTTCCGCTCTTTCGGAGTTGTGGAACTCAGAAGAACTTTTCCTTGCCTTTCACTAAGCCAAAACCCAGGTCTTTCTAGAAAAGGTTCTCCACTTTCCAAAGAACGCCCGGCTTAACGGAGAATCAAGGGCGCCAGTAAGCATTCACAAGTTGAGTTTCATCGGCTAGACGCAAGGTAGTTAATAGTTTCTAGCAAGAAATATACATATTTCACTTATTTTTGGACTTGCATGCCGTAAAAGCATGAGCTAATAGTTCAGTAAAAAAAACTAGTGAAATTCCTAAGGATGCCGACCTATAGATTAAGTAAAGCATGTGAAATTGCTCAGCTTTAACATGGAAATCAAAAATATTGACTAACTAGATCGTTGTATTGAAACGAAGCAAGTACTGGTAAAGCTAAATATTTATTCGAACTAATAGTATAAAGATCAGTCACGTATAGGTGGAGAAGGAAGAAAAAGAGCTAATTTGGGCTCGGCTAGGTTGGGACAAGAGAATAATTTCCTGGTGTAGTAGTATAGGCAAAGGCTAATGCGTTAATAGTAGTTTTCAAGACATGAAAAGATAAGCTTTCACCGGAATAGACTAGTGATTAAGAATTTGGGAATAGGAAAGCAACTAAGCGTGTAGTAGTATAAGTTTTTGCAAAAGATCCACCGAGTTACTGCTTTTAGTTAGCTAAGCAATGGAATAGGTCACATGGGTAGAGTATCTGGACCAGACAGACTTGTTCTTAGGCAAATGTGTATAGGCGGAATGAGTAGTCATAGCTAACAGGAGAATAAACGTCCGAAAGAGTTCAACCAATCAACCAAGGAGATGAAAGGATGGTGCGCTACTTATGAGATGAATTTCTACTAGTATTTTGAAAAGCAAGCAACGACAGAAGCACGTGGATGAAAAGAAGATTTTTCATCAAAATATTGATTTCCAATTTCAATCTATTTTGAAACCTACTAATTCCCTGTGCACCCGTGTGACTTACCTTTCCCTACTCTAGCAAACCTTGGCAGCCCTAAATAAACGAAGAAAAGGATCCGCCCCTTCGGTACTTGTTGAATGGGATTGTCAAGGTGGTCTAACTTCTCTGGCTGACATTCCTTCTCTAGCTTTCATTCTTGGAATTCAAAGTAGTTAGTTAATAAGAACTGATTGAGTTGGATTTGCTTGCATTCTTTCTGGGATTCCCTTGGGTGGGATTGGATTTCTCACAATGTGGAGAATTTCTACTAACCAAGAGGTTAGTGTGCATTTATCCTTTTGCTCTGAACTCTGGCGAGGGATAACTTCTAAGATAAAGCTCTCGGGAAGGATTGTAGTAAGGGCTCTCCTGCTTCTTCTTAGGGAAAAGAAAACGTCATATCTGGTCATCATAGATAAGGACTAGCTCCCTTCCTCTATCTCAATCAGGATGAAATCCGACAGAGGGCCATCCGCCACCCTTCACTCACCGCTCCGCCCTAATTAATTGTGCTTTTTTCTACTTTTTTTTCTGGAAGATGCCTTTTTTCATACTTTATACAATTCTCTGTAGAGAGTAACCCATATGTACAATATGTACCACTTATAATACACTCGTTTGCATGTGTTGAATGACGAACTTCAATACTGATTTTTGGATTGGTTGCCCATGAATTTGAGTCACTTTTCTTTAAATACCTTTGAAAAAATAAGGTAGAAAGAGGGATGCATGCTCAACATATATCGGTTGGTTGGTTTAGTCGATAAAATACTTCTACCTAATACAATGCTATTCAGTGATTGTTTTGTTGGCCTATTGGGCCACTTTTCTAATAAAAAAGAACTACTCAGTTGTGAAAAAGCTCTGAACGTTTGGGGTAATCATATAGAAAACCCCCTGAGAGGTCTCTCTGTTCACTTTCAAGGTAAAGAAGTAGCGAAATAGCTCATCAGAAGAATTCGTGTTTGGTTTCATAGTTTCTCCATTTGGAGTGGTAAGAGACTCCATTTCTTTTCTTTTAGGCTGAATTTAAACCTTCAGAAGGTGGTAGGCCAGAGGAAGGTGCTAGCAAAGATAAAGATCTAGTAGGTAGCATAGAGGATGTTGGTAGTTTGGTCAAAGAAGTAGAAGGCGGAAAAGATAAGAAAGCATTGGGTAAAAAGGATAAGGATAAGAAAGCATCGGGTCAAAATGATAAGGATAAGTTGTAAAAACAGAAGGAAAAAGCTCCACTCAGAATAGCCTCTTTCTTGTTAGAGTTTCTTATCAGCAGAGGTGTAGTAGCTGTTTGTTAGAAGCGATGTCCAAACAGGTCAAAGCAGTAAAGTCAAAGGGAGTCGAGTGAGAAAGAATCCCAATTACGTGGAGCCTCTATTTTAAATAAGTATTCTACCTATCACTATGTGCCTACCAATGGTTAGCGAACCTTTAGCTTGGAGTTATGGTGAAGATAATATGGGTAGCACTGCAAACAAAGTACCCTCTTTTTCTGATTTATGTGGTGGATACTTAAGCAAATCAGGGTCAGAATTCATGCACCATTACCGGTTATTGACATCAAACGACTACGATCATTTTGATGTACGCTTCAACAATTATGAAAGTTACAAAGATTTATGTGCTATTCTAACAGCTATTCAAAGTGTTCCATACAAGGTCAACATGGTAATGCTCAATTTTCTTATGGATAATCAAGAGACATTAGAAGCAGCAGGTCTACTCAAGCCATCTTTCCTTGACAAAGTTGATCCTGGTCGTGTGAGGGAACAAATCAGGGATTTATTATTAACTGATGAGTTTAAGGATAGTCATTTAACATTCAGTGGTCTAGCTAGAATAATGGATAAAAGGATACAAGAGGCTCGCTATGAACAGTTTCTGATAAAGCTTGCTTATGCATACAAAGATTCTCAGATTTCTTTTCCTTTTTTCATTGACTTCAGAGGTAGGATTTATAGATAGAGCAGGTTTCCTTCACTTCCATGAGAGGGATTTAGCTAACAGCTTTATTTACTTTGCAACGCCTTCTGTTAAAACAAGAGAAAACAATCAATTATTGCTTTTAGCTGCTACAGGGTTTCAGCACCATTCATTCAAATCACTGAAAGACGCTGCGTATTGGATTATACGTGAAATGAGGTCAATGGGAAGAGGATGTAATGTTGATGTTGATCAACTAATTAAGCTAGCGTGAGGTGCGTTGAATCCATTTCAGTTTCTATCATATTTTATCAATCTGAATGAATCAATAAACAATGAAGCATTTTCTAATATTCCAATAAGTATGGATGCATCCTCTAGTGCTTATCAGATTCTGAGTTACTTCACATTCAATGAGCAGTTAGCTATTGGTACCAATCTAATCAAAGATCCAGTCAATAAACCTTATGAGTACCATGATATCTAAAATACTCTTTTAGAAGATATCAAAGAAAATCTAGAAGGCTTATTAGATAATGATCATAAGCTTGCAGATGCTGTTAGAAAGAGGCTAAGTCGTAAGCTAATGAAAAAGATCTATATGCCACTTGTCTATGGTCAAACTAAACATAGCGCTACTACTGATATCATCTCTAATCTTGGAGAGAATTTAGATGGTAAAGATGCTTACAAACTAGCTGAGGGCTTATACAAATTCTGGGAATCCAGATTCCCACAAGTCTTCAATCTAATGACATTGGTCAATGAAGTTGGATGGTTTGCTGCATTCTTTAATAGAGCTATTGTCTATGAGGATCTCTTCATCAAAACAGTGCAGGACTATATGGTGAGTAAACCTTTAAATGTTTGGGTCTATGATAGGAAAAATAAAAAACGACATAAAAAAACGCTGATTTTACCTACAAATGAGAGAAATAAGATGAAATCGAAGAAGGCAACTTTCGCTAACTTAATCCATCAAAAGGATGCTACTATAGCGAGCCTCATAATTCAAAACTGTGACTCTTTGAACATTCCTGTTTACACTGTCCACGACAACTTTCTCACTACTGCAACTCATTATCAAATCCCTGCCTTATACGCCAGGGCCTTCGTGGAGGGCCTCCCTGGTCCATTGTTTATAGTAAACAAGATGTTGTATGAAAACATTATTCAATATTCACCTCTAGAAGAAGTTACTAACCAGCAGCCCTTGGTGAAAGTGAAATCAAACGACTTTTTCACTGGGGATGAAGTAATTCTAATCTTTTTATCGCTAGAGCCGGAGGAATTCAATGTTGCCCGAAGAAAGATGTGGAAAACTCATTTAAAGGCTGTCATCTCTTGTTAGAAGCGCTATATTGAAGCTGTGGCTTCATCCGAAAAAGGGGAAATAAGTAAAATCATTTATGAAAGACGCCTCGAGGATTTGAAGTCACTAATGTTGACCACCACAGAACTTGGAAGTTATGCTGTCCACCCCTAACCAAGGAAAATAAAATTCCCGAGAATAAAGAAAAGAAGTTATAGAGGGATTGATTGAGCAGATAGTGATGTTTGCTTGGATAGGACGGCTAGATGCAAGCTGACTCCCATCGAGCAGTAAAGTTGAAATGCCCAGGCATATTTATAAATGTAAGTAGTGCTTGCTGTCTTATAGTCGAAGCAGACGACATAAGAGCGGACAATAGGGCGGCTGGGTGGAACGAACCAGAGTTATCTCTCACATGCGACTCAAAGTACATTAAAGCACGTGCATGAGCCTGGCATCGGAAAGAAGCTCTAGCTAAAGTGACCTTTGGAACAGCAGATAACAACTCGGACACATTTCCACACTGCACCAGGAGGTGGTCCCCTTTTTTGGAAGTGAAAACAGAAGCGCTTTCGTTTTGAAGTCTGACAGGCTGGGAGAGTGCAATCTCCTGCTTCAAATCGTCAACCCACCGAGAGTGTCAAGCAGAGTAAACACAGCTTGGATACACACCTCATTCTGGCCACCTTTTATTCCATGAACAGCCTTTCGCATAATAATGAAGAAAATATGAACTTGAACGATCCGAGGCGTGCCAGAGAGAGAAACTCGAAATCAAGAATTTGGGATGCAAGGGCAGAGGCTGGTATAGAATAGGTAGGTCTAGGCGCGGTTGTCTCGGGCAGTTCCTTCGTTCACTTCGAGTGTCCGGTGAAAGGATTTATTATCAAAACCTTGGGATTCTTACCACAACCAATTACGAGCAGAAATCCACTTGCTGATCCGATGATGTAAGAATTGCAGGCTAAGGGGAAAGGGATTGAGCCAGATAAGTACACATACGTTCTGACCGGGGGATTTCAGATGCAACTAAGATGTTCGAAAAAATGTCTGAGAGAGGTTTTGTCTACTGCAGCAACGTCCCATGCTATTATTGATGGATATTGGTTTAGAGGTGAGTGGGATACAGCATTCAGGTACCGGGATGAGATGGTGAGGAAATAAATCTTACCGACCGTAGCCACACTTGCTGATACATACTTTTTGCATGTAGGTAAGGATTAGAGAAGCTAATGATTTGATTGATAACAGAGATGGGCGAGAAGGGAATGGTGCCAGATCAGTTCACATATAACTTCCTGATCAATGGGTATTGCAAGGAGGGATTTTCCAAAAATGAAGCTCAGGATCTGCCGTAAGCAATCGCACAACCCTTGCCTCAGCAAGCAAGTAAGTCTTTATAGAGAGTACCCTATTCGCGTTAATTATTCGGAATTCCTACTAAGACTATCACCTAAATCAATTAGTAGCCCTATGGTCAGCTGCCTGGAATGTGGGACATTAGCACTTTCCTTTTTTTAGTCACCGAAGTCGTCTTTCCTTTCTTTTCTCATATATAGTGTATGTAGATTGCTTTTCTCATATATAGTGTATTATTATTATTGGTTTTTCTCATATATAGTTACGATTGCTTTTCTCTTTTCGTTTTCACTCTTTTTCTTCGATGTCTGTCGCGAATGAAGAATGCAAGATAACGTAGTAATCTCCGCCCAAGGGTGCCCCTGCGAGGGCCGGTCACCGGGGATGAAGTCAACTTGCTTCTTTCTGAGGGCTGCTTTATTGATGAATAAGAGTGATTTTATTATCTGATGTTATATGCTTAACACATAAAATTAGACACAGGATCGTTACCCCGCAACAGAAGAAGAACCCGCGCGCTCAAGAACACGGAAGGTTGTTCAACAAAAGCCGTTCGCAGGGGCAACTAAAAAAAAGAACTGAAATTCATTTGCTTTTTTTTAGTTGTGGGAAGGACAGTTTGATTGAGTGAGGATTGGAGAGGAGAGGTGGAATTCGCCTGCGGGGTTAAAGGAATAGCACTGAATTTGGAGAATGAAAATGTAGGGATTGTTGTTTTTGGTAGTGATACGGCTATCAAAGAAGGAGATCTTGTCAAGCGCACTGGATCTATTGTGGATGTTCCTGCGGGAAGGGCCCTGTTAGGCCGTGTGGTCGACGGCTTGGGAGTACCTATTGATGGGAAAGGAGCTCTCAGCGATCACGAACGAAGACGTGTTGAAGTGAAAGCGCCAGGTATTACTGAGCGTAAATCCGTGCACGAACCTATGCAAACTGGGTTAAAAGCAGTAGATAGCTTGGTCCCTATTGGCCGTGGTCAACGTGAATTAATCATTGGGGACAGACAAACAGGAAAAACAGCTATAGCAATAGATACTATATTAAACCAAAAGGAATTGAACTCAAAAGGAAAAGAGAATGAGAAATTATATTGTGTTTATGTTGCGATAGGTCAAAAACGCTCAACGGTAGCACAATTAGTTAAAATCCTGTCTGAAGCAAATGCTTTGGAGTATTCCATTCTAGAGTGGTGGTTGGGTGCGGAGAGTTCCCTTTGTAGATTGAGTCGGTGTCAAGCAAGGCTGAGCGCTACCTTTATATAAAAATCCCTGGCAAAACAAAACCAAGGCCTTCTAAAAAAAAAAGTCTCCTAGCAAGAAAAGGGATGCGCTAGTGTGCTCAATCCGTTGCTTTTTGGAGCAGAGTAACAAAAGAAATACTCTTAGAATCATGAAAACCATAGAAAGATGGATTTTCTCCACTAACCACAAAGATATTGGGACTCTCTATTTCATCTTCGGTGCCATTTCAGGGGTCATGGGTACTTGTTTCTCCGTACTGATTCGTATGGAATTAGCCCGCCCCGGTGATCAAATTCTTGGTGGGAATCATCAACTTTACAATGTTTTAATCACAGCCCACGCTTTTTTAATGATATTTTTTATGGTGATGCCTGCGATGATAGGTGGATTTGGTAATTGGTTAGTTCGGGCTTTATGGCATTTCCACGAAAAAACGAATCCAATCCCGCAAAGGATTGTACATGGAACTACTATCGAGATAATTTGGACCATCTTTCCAAGTATCATCCTGATGTTCATTGCTATACCGTCCTTTGTTCTCTTATACTCAATGGACGAGGTAGTAGTAGATCCAGCCGTTACTATAAAAGCTATTGGGCATCAATGGTATTGGACTTATGAGTATTCGGACTATAACAGTTCTTTTGAAAGGAATCGTGCCTTTCTGCCTCTCGTTGTAGAAGGGGTTTCTTTAAAGGATTATGGTTCCTGGGTAGTTTCACAGATGGAGGGGGAAGGGTCCTTAGGTAGCATAGTTGCACCTTACCTAGGAGGAAGAGGTACTTCTTCTTTGCCCCTGCCAGATCCGGAAGCGCGGGCAGAACCCGCTTCTGATGCCCCTAGAAGTAGCCTTCAGGGCGAAAGGGGGGAAACCTCCCCGCTTTTCTGGGGAGAGGCTGGTAGGGAACCCTCCCCAACCACCGGCCCTCTCTGGGATCACGCAGATGGGGGGGTAGCAAAGGAAGCTCCACCTGTCCTGGTGGAAGTCCCCACAAGGCGGGAGCACGTCGCTCCCAGGGAGGAGCTACCCTCCTCTTCTACCTGCCGGGACGACGGCGGGGCGGTAGACACCGACCCTCTCAAAGCCTGGGAGCGTTCCCGGGCTCTTAGGGAATTTTCGGCTATGCCCCCCCGGGAGGCCCGAGTCGTGCTCCTCAAGCAGATTGTAAGAAATCCTTTTTTCTTCAATCACTTGATGAGTCTCCAGGATGGCCACAACCCCTTGGTTGCTTTTGGGAAATCCTGTGACTATACCGCTCTGGAGTGGACGGTTGCGGATATCCTTAAGTGCCAAGGGAGGAGCATCGACTCCCTGAAGGATCTGCACAACCTCAAGTGCACCTTGTATGGTGAGAATGTTTCCCTCAAGAAAGCTGCTCTAGGGCCATCCTTGGTGCGTTACCAAAGCACTCCAAGTGGTGAGTTGGTGGGGCGCGCTTGGGATCCCGATAAAATAAACAAGTGCATTGGGGGGGGGAAGTGGGAGCCTGAGCCTTAAGCGCGGGGGGAGCCACAAAGAAGGAGCGGCGGGCTAGTTGGCTTGGGTGGGGGATAGAGCCGTAAGCGCGGTGGGGTTACAGAGGACGTGCTCGTACGGTTCAGAGTTGGGTATGAGATTCTCGTGGATTGTTGGGAACGCCCTCTATATTCGAAATATGCCTTTCTAGGAGCATTACGATCTGCAGCTCAAATGGTCTCTTATGAAGTATCTATTGGTCTTATTCTTATTACTGTACTAATATGTGTAGGTTCCTGTAATTTGAGTGAAATTGTCATGGCGCAAAAGCAGATATGGTTCGGTATTCCCTTGTTCCCCGTATTGGTTATGTTCTTTATTTCTTGTCTAGCAGAAACTAATCGAGCTCCGTTTGATCTCCCAGAAGCGGAAGCTGAATTAGTTGCAGGCTATAATGTAGAATATTCTTCAATGGGGTTTGCTCTTTTTTTTTTAGGAGAGTATGCCAATATGATCTTAATGAGGTGCGGGGCTTTGCATCTGACATTCGTTGGGCGGCTTCCCTCTGCGGTAGCCAGCGTCCCGGCCTTTTTGTGCAATAAACCCCTCCGGCCGAAGACTAGTGATAGGTGGTCCCGCGGAGCTTTCGGAGAAGGGTAGCCCAGTGTGTAAGCACAGCAATGAACCGCGGCGAACCCTAAGACGACCCATCTAAGATTAGGGGGGGGATCCTCAGTAGTAGTGACCCTTTGACTCTTCCACGCACGGACTTCTACATGTACCGAATGCTCATACGGGAAAGTAAACTCCAGGGTCTGGAAGCAGGGGGGTTGCTCCGAGAAATCCTTTCTTTCTCGTGGGGTGCGGACACACCTGCGCGGATTACAGGTGACGGTTACAAGAATGGCGGGGAAGTGAAGAGTACCTGACGACATTCAGGGATGAATGTAGACCCATCGGGTAGGGATAATCATTCTGGTCCTGGGAGAAGTGGCGACACCAGTCTGAGCTGAGGGAAGCCAATGGAGTTACTGAAAAAAGGACCGAAGGAGGCGAACCCTAAGCCCAGCTTCTCAGAGCTGCTATTGCGGCGAAAGAAGGCTCCCATATATACAAATTGAGAAAAGGGGAGTAGCTGGGGGCTCGCCTTCATAGAAAGGCGACCGGGGGATGTTCGCCTTTTTATTTATAGAATAGAAGGATAAGGTCAAGGAAGGGGGATTTGGAGAGAGAGCTCGGAAAGCAGCAACAAAGAGGAGGAAGTAAAGAAAAAAAGCAAAAGAGATGCTCTACCAACTGAGCTCTCTATACACCCTAAGCTAAGATATAGATCTTGGGACGCGAAAGCTTTTAAATAAAAGCTCGAATGCGCCGCAAAATCCAGCCCACGAAGCAAGCTGAATGACCTCTTAAAGGGAACTCTTTCAAGCCATCTTTTGAAAGAAATAAAAATGCCCGTGTCCAAGCGAGAACATCTCGCCAGTCTTTTACTTCCTTTGTGGCCAGATCGCTTTAAGCTTACTACCAAACTCCCTCTTCGTCACACTTCTTCCGAGAACGTGAAGATCACCCAGCAACTATGAACATTCACTGCTTTTACTTTCCTTTCTTCGTTCCGTCTTGGTTCGCTACTCTCTTCTCATATCCTGCCTTTTCTAGCCAGACTCAGGGAGCGGTGCCACAGGAATAAAAGCAATAGTAAGAATCCATATCCGCAATGAATCTCTTGGGACTAGATGCTAAAGCATAGAATCGGGACTCTTGCATTGTAGGAAAGTAAAGGGCAGTTTTGGGGAAAAAGTCAAGAAAAAGCAACATATGGCACGAAAAGGAAATCCAATTTCGGTCAGACTTGATCTGAATCGTAGTTCAGATCCAAGTTGGTTTAGTGAGGGCGACCGCGAAAGTCACCGAATGGGTCCGTCTGGCACTCTTTGTCCAGGCGTGGGAGGACGTTGCAGATGTCCGGGACGGACACGACTTATGATAACGCTAGAAGACCACAGGAAGGACCAGAGCATGTCGTGAAAGACGCACACGGGGCGTGCTTCGACCGTGTCTCCGGGGCACAGTGGAATGTAGATATCATGAACGCGAGGTGCAGGATACCAGGCCGATAAACCCGCGGGCAAGGACTCCCCTTATGTGCCGATCACTAGCGCATCCCGGGTCCCGGCGCCCAGCTCTGTTGGAGATGCCGTCACTGATTGATCTCGTCTTCGGCCGCGCCCATAAATAAAAAAACAAGTGCTCAGCAGATCAGTGAATAAACCGAAAGAAGATACCTCGGCGCCCGCCGCACTATGCTCCGCAACCTAATGAGATTTTTTCGGTGGAACCGGTGAACCACGTAAGCTGCTTAGATGCGTGGGGCAGAGGGCTCGTAGTACCTGATAGCGCAGTGGAAGGAGCCTAAATCAACCATTCAAAGAAAAAAAGAAAAGGGGCTCTCGGATGAGACTAAGCAGCTACCGTTCCGACCGAGGGGACTTGACTTATCCGAACCACGGCAGCCGGGAGGGCAAAGGATAAAGCGCTTTGACCCTTTGTTTCCCCAGGTTGGGTTTGAGAGCCGTGTGATGGGTAACTATCCAGCACGGTTCGGGGAGCACTTGTATGTAGTCTGCGCTGGTGAATGGAAGCCCGCAAAAAAGAAGCGGCTCTTCCTGCGGCTTTGCCACCATTGACTCTATTTATTATTATGGTAAATCAGTGTATCAAGATGTAAATCTGAGATCTTATTTGGGTTCGATACGTCGTCCACCAACGAAACTAACCTTTGGCTTTCGTCTCGGTAGGTGTATTATTCTACATTTTCCCAAAAGGACATTTATTCGTTTCTTTTTTCCCCGTCGACCACGACGACTAAAACGACGCGACAAATCAAGACCCATAAAGGCGAAGGAGTGGTGGGATTTAGGGAAAGTCAAGCGGGTGTCCTCCTTAAAGGGTACAGAGAAAGAACGAAAGGAAGTGGGAGGCCTGGCGGCAGGTCAAAGAGTCGAGTCGATCAGGCTCGACGACCGGGAGAAGCAAAACGAAATAAGGATTTGGCCGAAAAAGATGCAACGCTATGGATACCATGACCGATCACCCTCGATAACGACTAAATCACTTCGGGTCAGCGAGGCCCTCAAGCATCCTACATACGCCGGGGTTTTCACTGACATAGCCGCCTCCCTGATAGAAAAAGACGACGACTCCTCCAGAAAACCGTTGTTATTAAAGTTCTTTGGTAAAAAGAATTTAGAGTTCTTTGGTAAAAATAAATTAGAGTTCTTTTTACCAAAGAAGTCCCGCTCTGACGGCCCGACGAGTCATCTACTAAAAAGTACCCTCTCCGCCGCTTTTCGCCCCTCCTTGAATTATTTGGTCATGCAATATTTATTGAATACAAAGACAAAAATGCATTTTGACCCCGTCCACGTTCTCAATCATTTCGTGGCATCGGGTGTAGCTGAACCTGGAGGAGGAGCGAAGGAAGAAAGCTTAGATAAGAGAATACGCTCTCGCATCGCTTTTTTTGTAGAAAGCTCAACCAGCGAGAAAAAGTGTTTGGCTCAAGCCAAAAAGAGGTTGATCCACTTCATTCGCTTGGCGAATGATCTTCGCTTCGCGGGAACAAGAAAACCAGGCATCTCGCTCTTTCCTTTCTTCGGTGCTACCTTTTTCTTTCCAAGGGAAGGGCGGCTTGGGGGGAATTCTATTAACCTCCTCCTCCTTTTAGAGGCTTACCGGGAACAACTCCTAGGTAAATTAAGGAAAAAATGGTCTTACCTAAAGGGTCAGAATAAGGTAATGGAATTGAGAAATCAATTAATAGACCTAGGTAGGATAGGAGTCTTGATAAAGGGAATAGAGATGATGATAGAGATCATACTGAGAAAGAGGGGAATCCCGTACGGGTACAACTTTTATTGGGACCTCGTTCATAAAATGCGATCTTTTTTGTCTAATAGAACAAACACAAATACCTTAATTGGGACGGTCATGATCAAATCTGTTTATAAAAGTGCTTCTCTGATTGCTCAAGACATATCTTTTCAACCGAGGAACACTAAAATAGCATTTCGTTCCATTTTTAGTAGAATAGTCAAGGATATTCAAAAAAGAATGCCAAAAGGGGTGGAGGGGATACGTATTTCTTGTTCAGGTCGATTAGGAGGTGCGGAAATAGCTAGAACTGAATGCGGAAAGTATGGAAAAACATCTTGTAATGTATTTAAGCAGAAAATAGATTATGCTTCAGCTACAGTATCTACTCGTTACGGAATTTTAGGTGTCAAAGTGTGGATCTCTTATAGTTAGTCAAAAAAAGGGATGTGCTTTATCCGAAACGTACGAAATTTAGTAAATATAGTAAATGCAGATGTAGTAGGGGTTGCAAACCGGACGGTACACAACTTGGTTTTGGAAGATATGGCACCAAAAGTTTACGAGCTGGTCATCTTTCATATCGAGCCATTGAAGCAGCGCGTCGCGCTATAATCGGACAATTCAATCGTACTATGAACGGGAAATTCCGAAGAAATGGTAAGATATGGGTAAGACTTCTCGCGGATCTTCCTATTACGGGGAAACCCGCAGAAGTGAGAATGGGAAGAGGAAAAGGAAATCCTACGGGTTGGATTGCTCGTGTGTCCACGGGGCAAATCCTATTTGAAATGGAAGGTGTGAGTTTGTCAAATGCTCGACAAGCCGCTAGATTAGCGGCGCATAAACTATGTTCGTCAACCACGTTTGTTCAGTGGTCGTAACGTAATTGTGTGTGGGGAACACCGCGCCCGCCGGGGGAGCATAGGGAGGAAAGGGAGCCCGGACGGTGTCAGAGCCAGGGTAGGCCGGGTCATTTGACGGAAATGGAAAGAAAAAGAGGCCGAGGGCGGAGCCTCCTTCTTTCTGTTTTTTCATTGCCGAAATTTTACGTACGACCCTTATACGTACGGTCTCACCTTTCCGGCCCGCCCGGTCAAGTGAGAGTTATATATATATTAAAGAATAAGAAAGAGAAGAGTGGATTATATTAAACAAAGGTGAGCCGATATCGAAATCACTGAGCGGGATCACATTTGAAGTGACTCGTAAATGATGAATTTTTTGCAGGGGGCCCGTTGGTTGCTGCCGTTATTCAGTCCGTAAGCCGTTTGGCACTCGCAGTGTGGTGTTCCGATGAATGAGTTTTCTTTATGTATGCTTTTCACAACCAAAAGTGAAACAAAACAATTTTGATCATTTTTTTTATTGCGGATGAGGGAACACTCTAACTATGAAATAGATTCTAAGGTCCCATATAAAGTAGATTCCGGAAGTTTTAGATTATTCTTTATATTATTATGGATATAATGCTTTTTTAGTTGACTTTATTAACTTCTAATTGTTCGTTGTCTGCCGAGTACAACTCTGTAAGGAGCTAGCTTATAGCAACGGACGAGCAAGCTTAAAGTAAAGCTCTTTTCATCCAAGACATTGGAGCCACGTTGAAGTGGTTGAGGCTGAAACTACATTAATTTCTTCCATGGAACCTTCAATGCCAAAGTTATTACCACTCTCAGGATCACACCATCTATCTACCAAATCTTTCAGGAAAGAAGCCACTTTCGTACTAGTAATTAGAAGCTTTAGTAAACTAAACAATTGCACGAACCCACCACCATAAGGAATACGTTTAGAAAACCCTCGAGAAAACATAGTATAAGTGCACGCATAATATATTGGAATCTAATTACTATCCATACGGAAGTTCCTAATGAGATCTACCTGTGCTTCGTTTTCATTCCCCGGGAAAGCACGAGTGAAGTTTGCTTTTTTTGCAGAACCTGGCGCTTTGGGTGGAAGTCCTCAAAAGGTATAACAGGGTGCTACCTATATAAGAGCTTCTTCCTTAGTGAAGTTACCCGTCTCATATACGTTTCGCTCGAAAATAACAACCACGGACAGCTTTTATACAAATAAAGCTACCACACTATTACCAATGAACCAGTTATATTAGGCGGCTTATCAAGCGAAAGGTTTCATTTACCCTTCTGGGCACATCCCATATTGCTAAGTTCTTTGATTCGGAGATTTGGTTTGAAGATGGAAAACAGCAGCCTGAGATCTAGGATATACTTATTTTGATGGATGTTCAGCTATCATAACCACGGAAACTGCTTATTTTACGACTCCTGAATCATCTGCTTTGAGTTGCTCCCTAGGAATTGCTTACCTTCCGGGCTCTAATTCATTCCAGAAGCTTCACCACCGTAGGCAAGTAGAGCTAGAGAATGTGTCACTCCCGGTAGTTAAGGCATCGTTGGGCCTCTCTCATTACAGACAAAACCTTCGCTATTATCACAAATCACTCGACCAAGGATATGAAAGAAAGGCTAGGCTAGGATAATATTTCCGATCATTCACAAGGAATTCTCGTCCACCTTGGACTTGGCTTGCCTTCTCCCTTCTGTACTTATCAATGTGATTTCGCGCATCCCTCTTGGTAAACGTGCACTTTCCGTACCCAGCTCTACACTACTAACGTGTAGAGCAAAAAGGCCAGCATGAGAAATTACCATCTTGATAGTCTGTAGTGTAGTCTATGAAAAGAAAGAAAGAAGTCACTTGTTCACAAGCCAAGAGTTCCATTGCCTGACTCCTCTCTTATCTACGTTCATGCTTACTTAACCTGTAGTGAATGGAATAAAGTAAGAAGTCTTTCCACACTCGTAACCTAGAAAAGGTGTAATTAAAGGGAGTCGGTACAGATTGGGTGTAGTGAAGAATGGAAGCCCCTACTCTGACTTGGTCTAGTGAATGTCACTCCGTACTCATACTCGGTCTAGTGAATGATAGGTAGGTAACAGTGAAGTAGGCGGCGCACCGTCTATAAAGAAGCACACGATCTAATCTACTCTTATTGTAAGTCTCTCTATAAAGAAGAAGCACACCATCTACTATCATCTCTTCTATGTTATTGTCTCTAGTGTAGAGTTTTTCCTGTCATATGGCCCACTCTGAACTTGACTACCAAAACATCTACACTGCATCAAGCCACGTTGTAAGCTTGCTTTGAAGTTTTATTACATGAAAGAAAGCACTAGATATTCCATTGGAATGAGATTTCAATCTAGGTCCATCCGTCCGTTACAAGACCAGGAAAGAGGGCCATCCTTACAAGATCACAGATGAGAGGTGCTTGTAACTGTGCCAATGACTTTAGCATGATATTGAATGAAATAGAAAGTCAATCTCATTCTTGACTGTCGTCTACTGCCTACCACTAGATTCTTTATCTGTCAATTCCTACTCCTACTACCAGTCAGAACAATGACAGTTAGCTACGAGAATGTCAGAAAAACTCCACTTTATACCCGCGTTACCGATTTCCACTACGGTGAGTCCCGAGACGAAGCTAGCCTACCCTTTGAAACTGCATGGGCCAGCTACTATTCATGTAACGTTCCACTAGCCTCTACTAAACATTCTATCCTACTAAATTGGCCACTGTTGGCAGAGAGCGAGGTTGTCCGACAAAACTAGATAAGTTCAGTAAGCAAGAGATTGATTGCGTGGTAGGAAAGAAAGGAAACTACCAAGCGAGGGACATATATGGCAACTCATACTCTTCAGATCTTTCACCTCCAAACAAAATCGAAGAAAAAAGAGAAAAAGTGCAAATTCCACACGGGTGCTATCCTCAGCCTTATGGGTTACATGGCAGCTTGATGCACGGGATTAAGTAGCAGTAGTTGGCGTAGTCAAGTGTGATGAGGCAATAGTACGTGAGACAGCCTTACTTCTCAGCTGGTTGCTTACACCTTATTGTTCCCGTCCCTAAATATACTCCTTCCTTCTTTGTTGGCAAGGCCAATGTTGAGATGAAGTGCTTTTCTATAAATGAAATGCTGTCTTTTCCTTTTGAGAAGCCGATCGGGCATTCACTGCCGAAGGTGTATTGGATTCTTCGAAGGGCCACCGGTGGCGTGGACCTAGTTGGTCAAGTGCTCTGAAACCGGGCCGCTCTCATCTCATCCCTATACCTAGTCGTATGATGGGGGCTAGAGTAGAGTACTACCTTCTACTAGAAACTCAAGAGCTTAACTAACTCGCCGCTGTCTCGGTGACACACACCTTGTTGAAAAGGTTCTCCAATAAGGAAGGAAAACTATATAAAAACTACAAACACTGAAAATCTCACTGCTAACCTAGCTGGCTGTGCTCCCGCCTTTTCGCCTGGAAGTTTGTTTTCCATTGGGGTGGTACTGAACTTGCATCCCTAGAAGACTTTGCTTTAGCCTATTTGTCAATGCGAAGACATGACGCACTTCAAAGAGGTGTATTATCAACATTCAACTGAACTACGTGGGTAAGAAAATTCTTCTCTTTTTCACCATAAAAAACTATTTATAGATAGCTCAGTATTTATATATAGATAGCTGCTCGGTATTTATATCCAGTCAGCTCGAAAGGAGGAGATGCCCCGGGTAGACGAGTAGGGAGAGACACTCTACTGAAAATTAAGGAAAATATATCTGCCCGGATTCAATTCTATGGCGATAGGAAGATAACTTAAATAGAGTTGAAAATCGGGAGGTATACCAAAAGTGAAGAGGATTTGAAGGAAGGAGACCTCTTGCTTAAATTGCATTGTGCTAGAAATGCATATCTATGTTTTTGCTGAATGCAGAAGACCGACCATACCCACTAGATTTTTGAATTGACATGTCATGTTGTGTTTAACATAGTTTATGTAGAAGATATGATATAAAATTTACTTAAGGTATTCTTCACGACACGTTGTGTGACTAGAATGCTTAACATGTCTGTCGGATTTTCGTAGTCTCGCTCTGATGCATGGGACTTACTTATCACGCAGGTAAAGGATTTCAGACAGAACGAACCATCTTATTGTGGGCGGCCTAAGGTAAAGTGTGGTAAAATAGACCTGGAACTCCAATACTCAGTAAATACTTCTACATACCACGTAACCATGTATTCTTTTTACTTGCCCACACACACCATGTATTCTTTTTACTTGCCCACTCAAAAGCAAGCCTGAAGCCAAAGTCTTGGTAGTAAGTTTACCAAGCAAACACTCCCCCCTAAACCCACTCTACCAAGCTCGGTTATCAGCTTATTCTCTCGGTTATCAACTTATTCTTTCCTACTAGAGCAATATACTATCTCCCTTATCTGCTTCTTACTCACTTGATGAATGCATATCTTGTTTACCTAGCATATCTTCTTGACCTATGCTGGCGGAAATACCTACTCTCTATACTACTCGCTTCGATACCTACTCTCCCGGTGCATAAAGCCTTTTCTTGCCCCTACCTCCTATTCATATGCATATCTGTTTAAAAGCTATATGACCTATCCGGTGCTCATGCCCATTACTTATTCCTATCCGGTGCTCATGCCACTCGTACAGCTATTGATTCCTCCTTTTCACCTCCAACAGCGGAAGCAGTGTTCAGTCATTTGGACCTTCGGAAAAGACATCGACTCGGATTTCTTTCCGATCATTGAATTGGTGTAGTTTTGGTTCAATGAATATCATATCTATACAAATGTGCAGTTAGTAAGAAGTAAGCTAGTGAATCATTTGTCTGTCTTCCACATCGGCTTATCCACAATTTTATAGTTGGTACAACCTTGCTTTCATATCCGGGTTCAACTGGACTCGCGTCTACCGGTGTTAATAACGGTAGAGCTAATAAGGCTGATTCCGGTCTGATAGTATCTCTCGATTGCGAGCATCCCGAATCCAAGAATGCCAACTCAAGACTAAGAGCGTTCTGTCGAACTCAAGACTAAAGGGTAATACCAATCCTGCTTCTTGTGGACAGTGCTTGGTAAGGTCTCATCGGCCTGCCTTCCTGGCAGGTCCAAGCTTCTCCGAATTTCTTTCGCTTACTTGCTTTTCTTTCGCTTACCTGTTGTGGTACAAAGCTGCTGTCTTTTCTGGGACAAACTACTCTGGTAGTGAATTCCTTCTTACTTACCCACCCTCATTAGTTTGATCCGAAGTCTGTATTTGCTCGCTCATCTGTATACTAGCCATATCAATTAGATAGACCAGAACATCATATGTATACTAGCCATATCAATTAGATAGACCGGAACACCCTATTAACTTAACTGATTTCTAGCCCTACGTACGAAGAGGTATGTATGTGTAAGAAGCCGCCTTTTTCAAGTAGACCAGCCAAAGAAGACATGGGGTTACTGGGGCTTTGCCCAATGCAATGGATCCCTACCCTAAAAGTAGAGGTACTTAGCAAGAGAGCTCTGCAGTTCATTCATAAATATAGATGGTAAGCTTAAACTAATCCAATATATATATGGGTGGGAGTCCAGACTTCGTTATATCATCCATAGAGAAGGGGCCTAACCTACTTCTCTTTGCTCTCAAGCCTACCGCGCACTGAAGCGAGGTGTGATTTCTCTGATTTCTTTCATTTCATATAAGTAGCAAGCCTAAAAGACCTACCTTCTGAAGTGAGAGGAATTACGTAGTAGGGAGGCTTTCCTTTTCTTCTTTACTCTACCAATCCTGCTTGTCAGCCTTTCCTTGACTTCTTTACTCTACCAATCCTGTCAACCTTGCCCTTTCTTCTTTCTGCGGCAGCCAGTGAAAGTGTGCCGGAGCAGATATGAGTGCTTAGGAACTACAGATAAGTGTAACGGAAGGTAAGTGTAAGGTCTCTGTCTCCTTAACGCTTTTGTGGCTCTAAAGAGGAGGGATTTGAGAGGCTCCCCGTCCGAGTTACGCCGATTCTTCCTTCTAGTTTGTGAAAGACTGATTCCTCGGATTTGATTCTTCAAAGGTGGATGTGAATGATGAGAGAGATTTTGGGCAGCTGAAGTAGGTTTCGTTAATAGAAAGGAGTAAGAAGATCCGATGGTTAACAAATAGGCTGCGGAGGAAATAAGCAATTTATCGGCCAGCTATTATTCTATTTTTTCTTTGACTTTACATGCTAGGCAGGTATGCATGTCAAGTCAAAGCACCGGTTTTAAGCATTCACAGATAGCCCAGAAGATAGGCATAACGTCTAGTAAGTCAAGTAGTGGACACGGGCTAGACAAAAGAAGGAAGGTACTATTAAAGATAAGTCACACGGGATTCGTATTTCATAGAAGAGTAGGCGGGTCAAGTAGTAAGTAGAGTAGCCAGGGTAAGCTGAGAGCCCAGAGAAGTTTATGCGTTCTAGGAGTAGTAACCAAGGCATGTCAGGGTTGAGGACTAGTAGTTGTGCCGGGATAGACTTGTTAAGAAGAAGTAAGCCCGAGATAAGCATTTGGTATTTTAGCTAGGGCAAGTGGCACTTGTGAGTAACGGAGTACAAAGCATAGCCAAGGTCCAAGGTAAGTAGAGTATGGGGCTAGTCACTAGGGACAAGGGCAAGGTAGTTCCGGTAAGCGGATAAGTAAAGGTATGCCCGGATGGATAGGTTTGCTATTTACTCATTTCATTCATTCTCTTGTATTTGTGTGATCAGTTCAACCTCCGGCCTTTTTCTTGCTTTTCTAAGAAGCTATTACTGTTTATACAAAGAAGAGTGAACCAATGACGTTTGTGGATCTCTGTTACACATAAAAGTAAAGTGTTGCCTTTATTCCAAATCTGAGCCACAGTCAGAGTAGTTTCTCTCAACGCTTTTGCAAAGAGATGGGGGAACTTTATAGCAAGACTGGCATGCCCATACCTGGTATCATGCCAAAACAAAGTACCATTACCCTTACCAACAATCCTGATCATTCCTAATCCTTCAAAAGGAGCCAACAACCAAGAACATACTTGTAGGGTAAACCATCAATACCTTTCTGACGAGAAACACACAAACCATGCCTACAAACAATTCCCCGAAACTCAAAATACAAACATTCACCAAAATACTCACCGCTGTCAGCACAAGGGAAGCCCAAGGAAGCCAGGTCGACTAGATATTTGGCTGGATATTATGACCCCCAGTCTTTGACCTCAGCTACCTATGCCAACTATTCCTAGCATATCTCCGTTCATACCTATTCTTCACATGCCTGTCTATGCCAACAACTAGCTATCCAGATGCCTGTCCTTAATAAACAGATGCTGGTTTATAAACCGTGTCAATACCTATCTCGTCTGTACCAAGCTCCTGCTGCTAAACACCTATAAAAAATTCATACTCCTCCTGTGCTAAAGCGCTCTTTCTTTCCAGCGAGTAACTACCTTCGTGTAGAGCCAGGAAGCCCACCTATTTTCTAAAATGTAGCTCCCTCTTTTCTGCAGATCGATTAGCGTTTGTGCACAGTGGATCGACTCCCGCATCACAATCGCAAGAGCCTGAAGGAAAACGAGTGGATTCAACCACATCGGAGGCACATCGGATCCATCTCCGGATTTCAGAGCGCGTGCTTACGCGAAGATTCGTAAGAGCAACTGGTTGTTGTACCCTCTTGCCTAGAAGGGACTTTCCCTATTTTGATGGTGAAGATCCAATGGATTGGTTGATGAAGAGTGAGTATTACTTCGACATGTACCAAGTACCAGATGTGTACAAGTCGAGAATGGCGGTATTGAACTTTTCTAGGGAGGTGAATGCTTGGTACCGTAGTTTGAAGGTTGGAGCTCATCCCTTGCCATGGGATCTGTTAGTAGAGGAAGTCTTTGCTCGGTACAAGAATAACACTGGGCAACATCCAATTTGAGGAATTTAAAAGGTGTCACCAAGTGGGTAGAGTGGATGACTATATTAATAAATTGGAAAATGCTAAGTAAAAAGTGATGCAAATTAGTGCTGCCTTTACAGAAGAGGTGTTTGTAGCTGGCTTTGTAAGTGGACTGAAGGATGAGATTAAACACATGGTTAATATGTTCCAACCAACAACCTTGAATGAGGCATTGAAATATGCTTTGCTGCAGTATGAGTTATCACAAGAGAGCCAGCAAAGAAGAGCAAAATTAGCAAGCTGAAAAATGGAAGGGCCCGCTAGCGCACTACGGCTTTTCAGCCAGCGAGTAACTACTAACGTTATGAGCCAGGGACGTTTGCTGCCCCAAAATTGACAGAATTACCCGGGGCCCGGGGTAAAGTAGCAGAATCAGATAGAATCAACATACATAAAAAATAGATAAGCTTGTAAACATCAAAAAAGACTTTTGGAGACAGAATGCATGACAGTTAGAAAGTTTGTGTATTATTCATTCCATACCTGTCCACTAGCCAAACCAACTGAAAGATAAGCAATGATATTATCTTTGGTTTCACCGCTTCTGTGGCTGACCATCACACGGCCCACCCGGCAGCCTTTGAATCCAGAGCTGCTTTAATCGACTCCGCCGTCACCGTCCCAATATGGTTACTCGTTGAGAGGTTACAGAGCTTAAAGTCCTGGTATTTTTTTAAGGCTCCGCCCTTTATCTCTTACTTACTTTTAGACCACTACCACGCCGGGATATTTAAAGGGATCTAAAAAAGATGTAAATGGGAGACTACTTCAACGAGGAAAGGGAAAACTAAAACTTTATTAAATACCAGCACGAAGGAGAGATGCGCTGGCAGCAAGAGTACGAGGAAATGCGCCGCTCGATGATTTATGGAAGGAAAAAGACGAGAGTAGTAGCGGGACAACGTAACATCATTCTTATCTACTACTCAGGTATAATCTTTGACCTGCATTTGAATTTCTTTTATATAATTACTTACTGGCTGGATTTTGAAAGAAAGATCAAAACCTAGAAGATAACTATATCAAGTTAGTCCTCATCCAGGTGGCTATATACCAGCAAGTTCAATCATCAGTGCTTCAGAAAAGGTCATGAGGCCGCGTTGGTTTGAAATAAAAGCATGCTCTAATCAAAGAGTAAATTCCTCTCTATTATTTTTTGGAAGTGGCGGAATAAATATATTCAAATAAAAGATAAGAACAGACAGTGAAAAGAGTACCAAGAGAGGAATCAAGAGAGCTAATACAGTTCCATAAATCCACCAACAATTGTTTGAACTGAAAGAGCTATGGTTTCTTTTGTAAAGTAAGGCATCTCGGGGTTAGGCGATGATGAGGTCAGCAAAAACAAGAAGCCCACTATTTCAACCTGAAATGAAAGGAAAGCATGACAAAAAACAGAGTCTTTAGAGGGAAAAAAGAAGTGCATACCAGGTGCCTCTTTATAAGGTCATCATCCCTTTCCGTCTCCGAAATGTCCCCAATTTTGGAAGGGATTCGCAAAGTGCTCTTCCTGCAGATTCCTTTGAAGGTTTTTTGCTACAGTTCACCACCATGGAAACCACAAATATAGGCACAAAGTATTCCTTAATTAGAGCAGACAAGCACAAGCAAGAGACCATAAATGAAACAAATACTTGCAATTCTAACATATGTAAGCAGTGTTACAACTTTCTTTTTTGTTTTTGATGATAAGTTCTCAAACTCCTCAACTTGATGCCAAACAAAAGCTCGTACAATTCCCATTAGAAAATTTTGGGACTAGTTTACCATTTTCTGATAAAATACACTGGCTACGCCCTTTTCTGATCCAGTCAAAATTGTTTTGCCTATTTAGAGTTCTTTTGGTGCTTTGATGAATGTTCCTTCATTACCGTTATCAGCATAAAAGAAATGAGAAAGTCAAAAAAGTAATAAGCAAAACCTTATAAATCCAGTTTAGACTAGTGGTATCTCCTCTGAGAACAAGAGAAGGGAGGCCGCCAAGGAGGACTGCAAAACTCAATGAAGTGTTTTGGATTAGATCCTTCAAAGCCGAAGAGATTTTGCACCTACATAATATGCAAATAAAAAGAAAACATAGTAATTGCAAGAAGTAAGATCGCCTCTCTTCTCTACTCGAAACAAAGTTACAGTCAATGAACTAAGTCCAATCAGTCTGTTTGTTCTCTCTTTCTTTTGGAAGTAGCATTTTTTTGCTATTGGTGTTTCTGTCTCTTGTGTTATTCCCTGGAATGGAAAGTCGAGAGTGAAATGAAGGAAGATCCAAGGAAAGGTAGGGGCACCCCCCAATTTTTGACTATTATGTCTCCTTCCACCCGGGTTCATCTCCATCCTTTAACTGGTGGAATTGGTAAGAATTGGTAAGATTTGGGAGGGTCACTTACTTCGTGAAATAAATCTATGAAATTCCAGCGGGAAATGAAAAAGTGTTGAAAGAGGAATTCGTGAAAGAAAAAAGTACACTCTCACTTAAGATTGAACAACCGCAAAATTATCAGGAATACGGTACCCCACCTCAATGTACACGAAGAACTCCTCTTTATTTAGTGAAAGATACAATGCTCGTGCTACTATCTATTCTATATATTCTTACATGAACTACTTAGGACAAGCCATGAACTACTAACTATATATGGGAGACAAGCCTGGTACGAGTTTGTTTCATCCTCTTATTCAATGCAAAAGTATCAGTAGGAAATGTCAAAACTACAATACATCTGATGATACGCAACCGGGTGTTTAGGGGAAAAACCCGGGGAATCAATTAACAGTTTCATTCCGCTACTTACTTGTTGACCTTTCTTGTGTTAGGCAAATAGCAAGCGCAGGGTGGTAGAAATTTCCATGCTAAAGGAAATGAAAAAGAGTAAATAAATCCGGGAAGTCAAACACTGAAGAGTTGAATGCTCACGTTCACCACTGATTCGGTCAGAGAAAATCATAGGAAACTGGCGAATAGGCCCAAGGCTTCCTGGCTCTTTTTGGCTCTACACTACACATGCCTACGTGTAGAGCTCGTGCCTACGTTACTCGCTGGGTGTACTCGTGCTTTCCACTTTGACCTTCCTAGTGTCCACTCTGAGGATGGGCGTAGACTATTGGATTTATTCATTTTCAGCTGACCAGGACCTTAACCCAAAGAAGAAGTATCGGGACGAACTATTGTACCAGAAGTCTCGGTCCTTATCCACTCTTGCTAGGCAGCCAGCAATAGCCAATTAAAAGCCTTAGACTCTTAGTTCCTCTAAACATTCCCAGCCACGGTTCATTTCGTCAAACCTACGCCTTACTACCGCTGGAGTCATCCCTTCTTCATTATATTATACTCCTCAGCTGACCTTCAACATCACTGAGAAAGGAATCCAGAATGATGTTTTGGCTCTATCTCCTACTGCTTGGAAAGTTAGGGAGAGGCGAGCGTTGAAGTGTGAAAAGTTCTATACTGAAGAAAAATAAGATGGGATGTATGGACATTCAAGACATTATGGAGTCAGAACTTGTAGTTGAGCCTAAGATCCCTCCCAGTTGATAACTCCTTTAGTCCACTAAGGCTAGTCAAAAATAACTCCATGACAGCGCAAATCCGCCCAGACTGTGAATTACCACAGGGCAAGAGGGTCAAGCCATCCCATGCCGAGCCAAAGAAAAAGAATGCCGCTATAAAAATTTACCGAGCTTATGTAACCGTTAAGAAAGGCGGCGCCGGGGGCAAGAAAAATGCCAAGGGGAAGAAGTTCAGTAAGAAGTTAAGGGATAATTAATCTTCATTGACCATAGAGTCACCTCTGTTAAAGAAGCGCAGGGGCAACTCAAAAACATAAAATATAACTAGCAAGCATAGCATGCAAAACAATCCAATATATCAACACGCCTATACGAAGTGTTGGTTGTCTCATGAGCAGGCGATCGCCAGAAACCCTGGTATAGGTCATAGCCACAAAAACAAGGTCGCTAAGAATTTTCAAATATTCAAAAAAGTACTTTGGGGTATATTAATTGGGGTATATTAAATTGAGACACGGAACCAGGAGCAACAACGTACCACATCCCGTCGACTCTGTCTGCTAAACGCCGAGTCCATCTTGGGACGAAGCGCGACATAGTAAGCGGCTGAAATCCATGGGTAAGAGGCCACCGGACGCAATAATTACCGATCAATCAATGTGCTTCTATTTCTGGCGCAATAAAAGAGGTATTTTCCTAAGAATATGCCAAAGACAGCACGCACCTATTGCAAAGGAGGAAGGGAAGAGCTGGCGCATCGATAAAGGAAGAATATAGTATTTTCAGATCTATGATTGAAGGCATAATCGTCTAATTGGTTTTCAAGTGATTCGTGCACTCAGGTAGGAAAGAACTATGCTATTAAACGAGAAGGTATTAAAAGAAAGCCTGTCTTTGAGCTCTAGACGAACTGGATGGATCGATTCTCTTACAAAGCTTGAGGAATGAAAAAAAGCATCCTATAAATAAATACACCAATTGCAGCAGTCTGCCCAACTTCAGTAATTAAGCACTCCGCGACAGATGGTAAGTAACTTAGTCCTACCAACGCTCCGCGCCGGAAAACCATTTGGTACCAGGGTAGGCTAAGGAAGGTTTTCTTGCTGGCTTATAAACAAGTATGAGGAATGTTGTTATGTTGGTTCTCATTTGCAAATACAGAAAACAATTTAGATTAATTGCAAAGACAACAAATCATCAAAAAGACTAGTTACAAGAGAGAGAGGCAGGGAGGCTATAGTCAGGTTCCGGTTGGTTGTGCATATAGCTCTCAGAATCCCCTATTTACTGGGAACATAGCTTGGTTCGAGAAGTTTTGATCCACCATTCTTGCCTGCGGATTTCTACAAAGCTACCATGACACAGCTCTTTTCATTCGATCCACCTCACACGGTCGAGTGCTTCTCCTTCTGTTGATGACATGATAGTCGCCGGCGATGATGTGCAGCAGGGTGTTGCCGAGATCAAACAACGCTTACAAGCCAGCTTCGAGATGCAGGATCTCGGAAAGCTTCGTATTTTCTAGGCATTGAGGTTTATTGTTGCTCGGCCTATTTCTCTCCCAGACCAAGTATGCCTCTTAGATACTAGCTCGTGCCGGTATTACCGACTCTAAGATCTCAGACACACCCCTTGAGATGAACTGCAAGCTCTCTCTGACTGACGACCCTTGCCCCATCCTGAAATCAATCTTATATCTATGACAGTGAACACAGACTCCACCGTTAGAAACTTGGTAAGGCCGCCAGCCAAGGTGGAAGCAAATTCTTTATTCAGATCTACTATATATGAAAATGAGTGGACAACATGTCATAGTTGATGTGTTGTGAATCCCAATTGAAAATACGAGGCGCGGGCGGAGCGTGAAACTCGAATGAAAGAGCGAACAGGAAAGATCATGATGGACAAAAAAGATGCAAGATGACACTCAAACGTACTTCGATATATGATGGATCTTTCGATAAACCAGGAAAACCAACAAATGAATAGTTGTGTCCATTATCTATTCCAAAACCGGAGTATGAAACGCATACTAAAAGAAGACGTAAGGGTCAGTTTGACAGGAATCTCTTTTTTGGTTGGTGATGTGTTGAAAAAATGAAGGAAGTTCGGCAGACTTGAACGACGCATCGTGCAACTCATTTATGCTCGGGCATGAAATCATATATGAATATGATCAGTCGGAATCTCTAGTACAGTTCCGGAATTCCCTCTTTTTCCGGATAACCAAATCCTCCTACACTTTGCTCCTTTTATATGTGGATGATATAAAAAAGGCAGCAGTGTGAGCGAGAAACAAGAGCTTATCACTTCACTAAGCACGTTCTTCAGTCTGAATTAGGTGAACTGAGTCACTCCCTTGGCATTGACGTACAACCACAGTCAAGTGGGCTACTCTTGTCTCAGCAGCAATACATTCTGGATCTACTGAATAGAACCAATATGATCACTGCCAAGCCTGCACCTACACCTATGTCTGCCAGCAGCAAATACAAACTATCAATGTCCACTGGTCATCCCACAAAAGAAGCCAACAAGTACCAAAGAGGTAGATCCTATAACCTATATCTGTTTTTTAGCCCAGGGAACTCGCAAAGAAGCTATATGGCCAGTAACCTGGTCTTGAGGTGAGGGTTATTCCGATAGCAGGCGAGACTAAGCATAAATACGAAGTGTAGGGCGCTAAGCTTTATCCTGGATCTGTCCTTTGAGACGACTATGCCCTACAGCTCTAAATAGGGATTCGCAACCCTAACTATCTTCAAGATGAAAAAAGAGTGAGAGCTCCACTCCAATGCTGATAAACAGCTCTTGCTAAGACAAGGCACTGCTAATGTTGAGCAAGAGCAACTGATATATAAATATCCATCAACCTCAACAAGCGACAACTCAAGTGCTGCTTGCTTTTATGTTACGACTAGACTTCGTTGCAGCTCCGGCTTCTTATTCTTGCTTAGAGGGCCCGGTAGGAAATTCGATACCAGGACAGTAGGTAGTAAAGAGAAAAGAAGACACTGACCTCTTATCGGCTCTTCAAGCAAGCGCGATAGCTAATCCAGCAAGCCATAAAAGAAAAGCGGATATAAGGAAACGAACGCATAAGCACACGAGTACTTAGTATACTTATTGGTTGGATGCTTCTTTACGTACGGCTCGGCTCTCTAGTAAGCTATGGATAGTTCGTGGAAGCCTCTAGCGAGACCAGGGGTAAATCATGACATGAATAATTAATACGAACAGCGTCAGAATATGAGCCGAAAGCCAGAGCAGATTTTCACGAAGAAACCCACTGCGTTCTTCCTTTACCGAAGTTCCGTTCATGAGTGAAGCGCGTCAGCGTCTTCCTTTGGCTTAACCGATGGTGAGCTTTACGTTACGGGATTCAAAAACTTGATAGCCGGGTAGCCTACCTTCTTTGCTTAACCTAACAGGCCAGAAGGTTCCTTTACCGATAGCCGACCATAGATTTTTAAGGTTAGTTAGTTCTCCGTCCGGTAATAGAATTTATTTACCGGCAACCAGGAATCCTTTTCTTACTTTTAGAGCCGCAACCAAGACACAGACTTTAAGAGAAGGTTGTACTATTTAGTAGGAGGAAGTGAATCTCATTTCAAAACGAACCAGGAAGTGATCTTTACTAGAAGGAAGGAGAAAGAAATCCAATAGTGGTCGAGATTGCAAGATGGCTTTCCGAGTTACCTTCCTTCCAGGACCAAGGACGTGATGAACAAGATTTTCTTTGAGCTCTCGCCTTGCCGCTTTGGCTTATACTCCTTTGAGAATAGGATCCAACCTCTGCTCAGTATTCAGCAATACTATCGCACAATCCTCGGAATAGTCAGGCCATACATACTCTTCTAGATTGAACTTGGCCTCGCTCAAGCAATCCATGCTATGCATCACTACAGTTTGCTTCTCCATGCTGGCTTCAACCAGGCCGTCCCCACCATAGCAAACCAGTGCACTTTCATAGCAGGTGAAGCTGGGATAATACTCCTTTCCCTTATTCTCGTCACTATTCTCGTAACTAGCTAAACGTTTGGAACCTGGAGCGAGTACTGGAAGTCTGAAAGCTAATTCCCCTCAAACCTTCCCCGGAAACACTGGGAGAAGGTGTATTGAAAAAAAGGGAGACCATAGCTATAAAGCCCAGAGGAGGGTTTGGCGAAAGAAAGAGAAAAGCGCCAGCAAAAACTAAGGATGATCACCAACCTCTATCTCTTTCGTTGCTGGGTCGGCTATCAACTCTTCATTTCTTGATGCATGAGTTGGGAAAAAAGAGATTGGGATTTTGCCGGTTCCCTTTGAAAAAAAAATATGGGCTAAGTTGCTATTTATACGTAGGATTATGGCCTGAAAGGTGCCAGCGCCAGCCTGTGATTCTTTACGATACGATAAATTCAATGAATTAATCCACTGTGTATATCTTCCAATTCTGCCTGCCCCTTCCTGTGTAGCAGGTCCTGTTGACTCAGTTATAGAGACGAGACAGGTGGAAGAATGCTTCCAAAAGGCCTTGGTTTGTCAGTAGCCAAAGCGGAGAGCCAGCATTCTATCTCCTTTATACCCTTATGACTGAGTACTCTAAAACTATTTACTGCCAAGCAATTTGTTTTTTCGTATATACATAAAGCAGTGAGCTTGGTGGAACATAAAGAAAATTCTTGAAAAAGAAAGAAAACGAGGAAGAAGTATGTAAAAACAAAAAAAAAGAATTCCACTCAAACTTGAGGGGCATTTCTATTCCAATTCTTTGTGATTTACCACTTTCCTGGCCAGAGAGGCGGGGGATTCATTCGTCCGAACACAGGATAAGCATTCAGTCACTTTGCATTTCGATTCAACTCAATGATACTATCGGAGGAGTTCAAAAAGGAGGTGAACGTCACTCACATGGAATTCTCTTTTTTACCGAAAGAGTTTGGTGGATTGGGAGTTAGAAACCTTTAACTAGTCAATAAAGCAATGCTTTCCACATGGGCATGGGATTTTTACTGAAAAGATGGTGGAATTAGGGCAGCATTAACACGGCAGATCTACCACTTGGGGGGGTACCGACCAGGTTACTGCAGCTTCAAGTGTCAGCTTTAATGAAAGATATACATGAGAAATCTAGCTTCATAAATTGCTAAATTATTTTCTACTCTGCAACACATGCACCTGGATGGGAACCATTCAAAAAACTTCCGACTGAATCAAACTTGCTGCGTTGTTATGCCGTTGGAATTCATTTTTTCATGTTCCATTGTCATCCTTGGAGTTGGATTGTTTACCAATGGGAATCTTGGTTTTCAAAGAGAGGTGTGGGGTATTTCTAAAGAAGAAAGCTTGGCTCTCAATTCCCTTTTCTGCCACCCACCCAGGCGACTATCCACCCTGTCTGACAATTGATTGGCCCGTTCACTCGTTGGGAGAGATTTGGGAATGAATTGACTGGATAGGTTGGTACGGAAAAAGCAATGGAATCTGGTGTACGAACAAGATGAAATAAATGACGTGGAGGAAGCGCCAGAAAAAGCAAGGTAAGTAGTTCCAGTTTCAGTAGCTGGAGTAGCAAGGAAGTGAAAGTCGGCTCCCCAGGTAGTTTCGTTCAAGTCTTCATCGATGTTTTATTTAAATAGTATGTCATGTAGGAAAGAAATCTGCTTGGAGTCGTTGATTGGTTGACCTATTACGGATCTTTGCATGATTTCGAACATACTCTCGATATTCAGGAAGGCGGTCTCGAGAAATTTCTGGCATAGATATATTGAAACTTACTTGATCATCGGAGTAAGAAAAGTTACTAGCATATTCGCCTCTCCTCCACAATCATGTAGTGCATTATTACACAAGCTCTCATAATTTGTCCTATTGTCCTCTTACACCACATGCGTGTCGGACCACTAATGATAGCGAAACGTGCCTGAGGCACTCCGAATCCTCTCCCCACATCTTTCCTAGCAGCCTCTTGTTTCTTTGCGAATAATCGATGTTGGGCTCCTTGAGGTAATGGGATGGACTTGACGAAGGTCTCGCCCAATTAGGATAGATCCCATCTGTGAGGTAATATCCCAAGTTGTAATTATTTCCATTTACTGAGAAGTTGATCTCCGGGGCTCGTCCTTCTAATACCTCGTGGAAGAGTGGGGATCGTGGGAACAACGGGAAGCAGCCGGGTTCCTTCTCTCTGTTCCGGTGTAGCTTCTTCTTTATTAAGAAATGGACTCTCTCTCTCAATCTTTTCTTTTCTCACGTTCGAGCAGGGCCACTTCTTTCCAGCATCTCCTTTAATAACCTCTATACCTAAGATCATTTCGTCGGCATACCCAGAAGAACGTACTCCCATCTTCCTTAACCATCCCTCCTTCTAACTGTACAAGTGGAAAAGAAAGAATGAAAGCAAGATAACTATGATAAAAGATATAGTAAAAATAGTAGAACTTGCTTTTGAGCCTATGAGTTGTAGTTCAATCCCTTATTCTTCAACGTTGACAAGGTAAATAGTAGAATGAAGCAAGGCCATGGAAAGTCCGAATGTCGTGGATGGACGTTGGAATCGGCCAGCTGGTAATGGCTTCGATCTTCGTGGGGTCAGCCTTGATGCCTTCGTCAGAAACGATGTACCCCAACCAGACTCGAAGTAATAAACTCGCACTTCTGGAAATTGACATAGAGTTTATGCTCTTTCCTATTACAAGACTATTCTCATTCTTTCATGAAGTAAACTCGGCAGCTGAAACAAAGTTCAACTATCTACTGCTTATTCTTATCTTATAGCAGCAGCTCCCTTCCATTCCAGAAGCAAATGCTTGTCGTTAGGACGTCCATAACCCTCTTTCTTATTCAATTCGAGGAAAAGAAAGCGAATAGATGCAAGAATTTATTGCAACCAAGTACAGCTTATGACAGGATCCTACCTGTGGGTTGTGTGCAGCACCCGGAAGAATTTGACAGGATTTGGATTATCCTTTGCTTCGTGGTTTTTTTATGTACTCAACAAAAGAAAAAGACTGATCTTATTTATTCTCTCTTCCCTTTCTCTAGAGTGGAAAGACTTGGCCGTGTCTAAGCATGCCTCTCTTGTTCGCTGTTTCGAGAGAAAGCTCTATCTTTTCAGTTTTCTTTTCCACCCACCTATCTATGTGCTTTTTGCATTACAAAGAAAAATGAACTTTTTTAGTTTTTACAATGTATGCTCTGATCTTATCAGGCAAAGGTTAAATTGGCAAAAGCAGAGAAGGCGTTGTCCAAAGTTCAAGAGGCCCTTGTCCCCATTCCTACCGATTTAGATACTTTTACAAATGAGGAGCGAAACTTGGATCGCTCAATTGGTCTTAAAATGAGAGCCTATCTATCTCGGGATATGTTATCCTATCAATTCTCCCCTTCCTCCTTTCCCCCTTCAGTCCCGGTTTTGCCTTCCTCAATTCTGGGTTCATCTACTTCGGCTTTTCCTTCTTCATCTTGTTGTGTCCGTGAAGAAGAATATAGTAGACACGAAATCCTTTTAGGCAATTCATACATCTGGAATAACCTCGTTGTTTACACCATGAATTTCACTACGCTAGCAAGTCACTACACTATTGACTCCGCGGCTTCTCATAATATCTTTTAGAGTATGTAAAAGGGAATTCCCACTGGTAGATGTGTGCTGGTGTCATATATGTAGTAGGTAAGGACTTACTTTTTCTCTTTCTTAGGTAAGGCCCTTGTTGTGGGAAGCAAAAGCAAAGAAGCAAGCAAGGAAAAATACCAATCAGACAACCGTTACGGCTATATGCCTTGAGGATAGCACTTCAGCTCATAGGCAGGCAAGGAGCTAGCTAGGTATATGGGATAACCATATATGGCCTGTGCGCGACATAGAATAAATTTTGGGGGGATGGCGGGTATGTTAGTTAGGGAAAGGAAGGTATGTTAGTTAGGGGAAGGTATGTTACTTTTGAGTAGTGGTCACGGGAGTAGTGTCCAGTAGCCAAAGAAGGTAAGTAAGCAAAGGGAGGGCTATGTAAACTAATAAGAAGATAAGTAAGCAAGGGGTAACTAAAAGGAAAGAAACTACTACACATCACTAGATATGCTATTATGAGCAGCTGTATGGCCTCTTGGCAATTTATTTCTTCACGTTGTCATACCAGTGTATTTTTTTAGTGACTATTTAAATAGCGAAGTCATTTATAGTGTATAGTGGTTGATTGCCCAATATATAGCCGCCGTTACGTGTAGAACGACTTGCTTTCTCTCTAGATGGAACTCTGGATTTGAGATTCTCTTGTTATGAACGTGCAGTTATTTCCTACTGCCTCTAATTCTTCGTGTATGATTTTAGATTATCGTAATGTTTGTGTAGTTATTAGTCCATGCAATACGTTGTTTTCATATATAGCCCTGTAGTGTAGTTAATTCCTGATAGTGTATGTTCTTCTTTCTCAAGCACTTGTATAAGGTCGTTGGGTGTTATGCTCAGTGTTATTTTAGTATCCTTCCAGAGATTTCATTATATATGGAAAGAGAAGGTCATTGATCAAGTCTATGGTGCATTGCTCTTTGTTAGTGTGTAGTTTTTAGTGAAAGAAATTACTTATTTATGGAGTTTCTCATATCCGTGTAGTCTAGTTATTGTGTGATTTATGTCAATAAATTTGTTGTAAATAGTGAATGGAGTTACTAGCCGTCTCCTTACTAGCCGAGCCAGCCGTCTATGTAAAAACTACAAACTATAGTGGGAAAAGTCCATTGCTTACTTCTCATTCTATATGGTTATATTGGTTCTATTAACAAGAGTTCATTTTTAGGAACTAGTGGGAAGAGTCCATCTATTGTTAACTGACTTCAATGCATTATATATGTATTGTCTGAATTCTAGTTTTGAACGAGTTGTTATAGTTCATTGATAGGAAGTAGTGCTTATGTGTTATGAGAGTGTAGTTATTTAGACCAAAGAGAGTGTAGTGATAACATGGGATTCCCTATCTATATGAGAAAGTCTATTTTGCATGCATAAAATTAGATAGCCGTGTGACTAGTTCATTGTTTACTTCCTCCAGAGTAGAGTTTATTTGATTTCTGTGTATTTAAGTTAGGAGATAGTGTTTGAGGTCATAGCTCGTATAGACAGACTTTCATCGAGGTGAATGTGAAGCTTATCTTCTAGTTCATTTCTGTTAGCCAGAACTAGCTGATTCTATCTCGGAACTTGTGGCACGGAATATTCTGTCCTTTCGTACTTCCTCTTTCGTGGAATTCTTTTCTTGTGGAAAAAAGATCCTGCCTGCTTACCAGGTTATATGTATAGTTTTTAAGTAAACGAGGAAAGTAGTGCGTAAAGAGAATGAATAGGTGTAGGCCGGAGTTGACCTTACTCGGTGCTAGCTTGAGTAGGCAATAGTTGGCGAATTCTCATATAGAGTGTAGTTTTTTCATTTCAAGGAGTGTATGAATTTCATTTTAGGATATATGTATTTTATTCATTGCTTCAAAGAAAAAAACCAATAGTGGTTCTAGTGAGTCATGTTAATAGTGTTATAGATGTTATAGACAACTGCCCTCTTTTCTATTCTTTCTTCACGTTACGAATCCTTTGCTTACTAAACCACAAGTCTACTACTCTACCAAGCTAGTCTACACACACCTAATTGCCTATCCGTGACTCCCTTCTTACCAAGGAGGAGGGAGGGGATACTGAATGAAGAAGTGGGAAGATGATCGAAATGGAGAGAGAATAAAAAGGATCAATCAGTTGAGCAAGGGCGAAGCTGGCACTGGATACAGTTTAGTGAACTCCTAAGAGAATTTCATTATCTCTCCTGATTTCTACTCTTATTGTTTGACTTAGCATCTCATTTGAATCAAAAAGAAATGTCCGTTTGGAAGCAATGAGGAAAGATGGCACTGGAAGCTTCATTAAAGCAGAGTATCATCCCCCCTTGAATTTGACCTCCGACATGGACAAATAGGTTTAGAGTCTTGCTTAGTCCCGGGCTTGGTCTGCCTTTCTTTTACTGAGCAATTAGCTGGTGAGAGTTAGTCTTCTCTTTCCAGGGCCAAAGACTGGAGTCAGTCCCTTTCACTTGCAACGTCGCAAGGCACCCGGTGTGTTCATTTTTACCAGATATTCTTGTCATTCGAGAGAGAAAACGGAGAACAGCGGACGGTCCAAAGACATCTATCTCCTCCTTTTAACGTAGGATTAGCAATTGGGTCAAGCGCATGACGACCTTGAAGATAGATTCATTCTTGGGGGCACACTCTTCCTTTTTTCACACTTGCTTTATGCTTATTTTCACACTTGCTTTATGCTTATACTTAAGAGGAGGATGAGAGAAAGAAGTTACTCATCCATCCCATTCATGGTTGCAAATATGAGAAGATACTAAAACGTTTTCATCTCATCAAGCTTTTGAAACTTTCTATCAGCAACTCGGTGCTTATACCTCTACTTACTACTTTTTACTCTCCTGTGCTATACTATTGAATCTTTTTACCTGGCTAATGACACTACTACTTTATTTACCTAGCCCTTGTCTTTCCTATCAAACTCTTTAAACCAAGGGAAAGAAAAAAAGGCATACTTTTATGACAACTAACAAACAAAGGCATATCTCCTCGTGACATGAATGTCTGTCCCAACCACTAAAGCTTTTTCTTCGTTACTTCTACCTATACTCAAAAATGTATTTCTCTTCTCAAACCCATCTGTGATAAAGCGGTACTTGTGTATACATACTAAACCTATCACACAGAAAGGCCTATCCCTTGCTTTGTACTATCACACATAAACCTGTGACTGCTTCTCTTGTCTATGAGCTTACCCCCCCTTTCACCAACTACTTATCTAGCTATCCCTACTCACCTATTCCTACTTCTCAACGTTACGCCATTTATAACAAACAAGCCTGTATCGCTTATCTTGACTGACCTCTGCTTCTACCTTTTATACCACTTAACCTATTCCTCACAAGCCTACTTGTTGAGCGTTCCCATGCATAAAAAAGCTTAGTCCATACATGCCTACTTGACTCCAAGACCTATGCTTTCTACTAAAAAATACCTATTCCTCAAAAACCGATACTTTACTTGTAACTGATCAATAACTACAACTACTTGACTTATCTTTCTATTCATAAGCCTATTCCTTGTTAAGCTATCTATCGTTAAGCCTATTCTTGAAAACTTGAATTCAACTTTCACTCAACAGCAACTTCCTTGCCGCACGCGCCTTGCTTTGGTGCTAGCGTATATAAATATAAAGTAGATCTCGGCTCCTTTTTTGAGCTTTCTTTGGTATGGCTCGTATAGAAAGGAAAACCGCATCGCTTAGTGGGTCTTCAACATCGGCGCTTTTTTCGTTCATCTGTTATGTCGAATCGGCGCTTTCTAATTAATCCTCTGGCTTTGAGTTGCCGTGGGTATCTAAAGATAGTGTAATATATTATAGAAAAGGATCCTCGGTCTTGTAGTGAATCCGCTTATCCGGAAAGCAAGTTTTGAATAAAGTATTATGAAGTGGATGATCGATAAAGTTCTTGGAGCAGGAACCTCTGCTTGAAAGAAAAGGAGAAAGGATGGATAGATGCGATGGTTCTTATCTGCTTTCTTTGGAAATTCAATATTGGTTCGCTTTCTGTTGTTAATCACCGAAGCGAGCTATTGTTCCCAACGCTATAGGTATACTAATCCCGAAGGTAGGAAAGAATAGGATAGGGTGCTCCCTTTTTTTACCGATACAGAGATAGCGGGACTAAAAGTTCATAAGTTCCGAGCTAGACACAGCGAGCGAGCCTAGGGAATATGAACTAGAAACCGAAGGAAAGGTGTAAAGCAAATCTTCATTCCAACGAGCCATCAAAGAGACCTTTATCACCACCCTCTAGCCCAGCTGGAAGTCACCAGTCGACTGAAAAAAACCTAATATTTTGGACTTTGAGTGCATTTGCTATTCATTTCATTCTGCATTTCAGTGATCAGTGGATCCCCAGTAGATAGAAAGCCATGCATTTTTTGGCAATTTTCTATTTTGAGAGAAAAGCACCAAAAGCAATAACATAGAGTAGTGGATGAACCGGAGGACAGACAAGAAAGAGAAGAAACATCAAGTGAAGGCACATAAGCCAGCTACCCTTTAATCCGCTTACTACATTGCGTCTCACTATGAGAGATAAATGAAAATCACCATAAAGAAAGCCAGAAACAATGCAAAACACCACTAAAAACCCAGTACCACTACCATGAAATAAGGGGTGGTTTAAGGAGGGGACCCGGGTCCAAACCCACATAAATTTCCAAGTATTAGTTCCAAAGTGGAATAGACCAACGAAGAACTCTAGGTCTATGTTGAAACTTTAGATAAAAGTATTTTCTGGTTCAAAAAGTCACTCAATATGCTCAGTATTTGACCAGAAGATGGTGAGTGGCCCGAAGCAACTTATGATGACCCTGAAAAAGAAGAAGCTGAGTATAGTTTTTTCTACAAATAACTCATTAACACTATGAGAATGTTTGGGACTTTAGCTGATAAGTCTATCACTGCACTTGTGGACAGAGGTAGTAAAAAAAGGGTTCCTTGGGTACTCATTTCCGAATTTCCAAGTCGAATCCGGTGAGTGATGCAATTTGCAGTGGGCTGATCTGGACCTTGCAAGGTCAAGAATTCACAAATGATTTCAGATTGCTGGCGAGGGCGCTAAGCATATGATTCTTGGCTTAGATTGGAAAACTATTCAACGTTGCAGTTCCGACCCAGCACACGAACTTTCAGTGATTCACTATGTTTGGTTTGGTGCCGAGCCATCGTTTGTTCTTTCTTTTGTTTTTGTAAATTTCTTCATTCAACTACTTTTTTTGCTCTTCCACACACTTCACCGTCAAGAATTTGAAGAAGAGTCGAATAAGAACAATTAGAAAGATCAGAAAGGAACCAGAAATCGTATTGTGAGGAATTGAAACGAGGGCCTTAAAAGTAGAGCTTAAGGCCATGCTTAGGTACTGAAAGAAAGGCGTCTTCTGCGTACCAGGAGCACAAATTCTAAAAAACTGTTTACTTTGAATCGGCCCACATGCGTTCCAGTCCAATGCAAGATATTGATCTAGAAGATCCTCCATGCTATATTCTTCCGGGATAGTAGTAGTTCCAGACCTTCTTTCTAAATATGACAAACATTTTAGGTATACAGTGAAATCGGAACCGTGGGATGTATAAACTGTCATGAAAAAGCAATCCTTGTATTTTGAAAGAGCATAGGCTCGCTCAACCTTCTTTCTAATAGATGATTTAGCCTACACTGTTCTTTGGGTAAATAACCGCCTCGCTCAGGCAGAGGAATTCTCAAAGGAGGGAGGAAATAGGACGAAAGAAAAAGAAATCGGACTACAAAGCCTTCTCTCTTGGACACGAAGAGAAGTGCGGAGCTACACAAACGCCCACTATCTATGAGTTTATGAACACAAAAGATCACTTCCTTCCCTTCTGATCTTGGTAGCCCGCTTATCAAATCCATACTAACGCCCTGCCATGGTCCTTCGGAGGAATCGGTTGTAACAGACCAAGAGTGTGAATGTGCTCCACCTTGTGCATTTGACACACGTCACAGGAACGGACATAGGCATGCACGGCTTCCTTCAATTTAGGCCAATAACATACCCGTTTAGCTCTCTGATAAGTGCTCTTGATGCCCGGCCACCAGTCATGGAATATTTGAAGAATTTTGTCCCACAACTAGCAACTATAAAACATCAAATGAAGTTCTGTGAAAACGTTGTGGGAGAAGAGCGATGGGTGGGGAAGATGCCCCAAGAATGTAGTTTTTCCAGCGAGGAAGCCCCCCTCCCTCCATTCACCTTTCGTTCCCATATGTATCGGCTTTTTATAAATCGACATATCTAGGTTCTCCCAAAAAAAAGGTTCTCTTTCTTCCAGCATTGCCAAAAAAAAGCAAACGTCGAATCAAAGACTTGACAGGGGAGCTCTTATTAGCCCAGTTTCTTCTTCTAGTTAGTAGCGAGGAATTCGAGGATAATAAAGCAATAAACCAATGAGAGGGGAGTCTTCCTATTTTGAACCTCTTCCCCCATTAGACTCTTCAGCCAGAGACTCGGCCTCTTCTCTGACCATATGATCCCAACGTAAGTTCTTTCCATCCATAGGTTACTTCCTTTTGGTTTGACATATCATCCCTATGCGCCGATATACCGGTTGAAAAAGAAAACCCCAGGCCTTTTACAGCCGGAGGATGCTTTCCGCCAACACCTACTACAAAGAGGAGCAGTAGTAAAGACTTATGGGAATGCAGATTAACCCCAGACAGGGTTGGTGTGGCGTAGCCCAATTTCCTTCACTTCGCAGGAGATTTTCCCCCAGAAGCAGCTTCAAACTGGCACAAGCAATTCTCTGCCACTCCTACTTGAAATCATATATGATGAGCTGCAATACCACGCACCCTCGGTGCTTACTTATGTCTGTAAGAAATCCTCAAGCTTCGGCTTTTCCCTGCCTACCTGATTTCTTCATTTCTTTCTACTGCAGTGCCGGAATGCAAGCAATGTTCAGTTACAGGTGAATACCCGTAGTCTCACCAACAAGCAAGGTATGCGGGAGTTACTGGAGGCATCAAAGTAGGAATGCCAGGATTTCCCATGAATTGCATAGAAGTGGGCAGGGTCTGATCGTATGAAAGAAATTCCTCCTCGATCAACATCGTAGGGGCAGCAGGTCTACATCGTTGGTTAAGTGGCGGGGAAAAGCTAGTTCTTTCTGGCTTTCAGAACCCACTTCGTTACGAGCCCAGATGCTAGTCTCATCTCCAGGCACTGGAAATCTTGGCTTCATTGGTAACGTCCTTTATTATATCGAACTAGCAGGGGGAACAAGTTCTGTCGCTATCCCAGATTCAGTCCTATCACTTCTTCCTTGAAGGCCTAACTCGCTAGCTATAGCTCTCAAATTCCTTTCGTGAGCCCGTACCAACGGATGAGTTTATGTACAACTCGAAAAATGGATTGGTCCCAGTCAAATCTATCTCTCAACGATTCTTTTCTCAAAGCGCCGCCAAAGAAACGAAGAGCCCAGTCGTTCTAGCAGCGGCAAGAGACCCATAAAAAAGCACAGACATAATAAACTATGTACTATGTATTTTTTGGAAAGAATAGAATACCAAACAACTAAAGTGGAGTTGTTCATATGTGCCTACTTTCACTTTCTTTCTTACCAGAATTGACAGAAGCCGGGTTGGTTGGTGCACGGGAACTCTGACTTCCTTACTCAAAAACTCCTCTTTATCCAGGTATACATCCTTCCGGCTTCCTTTTCGGCCATGTCCTTCCTTGTCGGAGTTGGTCGTTTCGAACGAACCATGCTTTCAAGTTCGCTCAAATTGTTAGCTAGCGGACATCTTATACCGGGTAGCAACATATGATAGGAGAGTGGATCTTATGGTTTCTTCCCTGGCACGACTGGCAACTACCACTCATTGCACACGACGGCGTTAGGCCTTCTATCTATAAGAATAATTGGATAGAGCTTGATTGAACACGTTTAGATGGAATTCTTTCTGGGCTTGTGTTTTGACGACTGCTAGAGCGTAGGAATGAATTTTTCGTCTTAGCTTAGCTTCGGTTAGCAATCCTGCTTTGATAGAAGGCCTTTGAAACTCTTTTTCGACGTGAAAGCATAGTACTTATAGCTATATCACTAGTTTAGTCTATTAGTCCTGAAATCAAGTGCTATATACTCTTCCTCGCTTGAATAACCTTATCACCGATTAGTGGCCAGGCTCATCCTTGCCCTGACCTACGCCCAGAAAAGGGACTTGAAGACCAACCCCGGACAAAGCAGCCTTCGCCATACATACCGAATGTCTTTCAAAAGTTGCACACGCACCACCCAGCAGATATAGATTCTCGTTATAGTCACATCACCTTCTTCTGGTCGATACCATTATAATGATCTCTGAACAATATAGGTCCTAGCACCAGCCTGCCTTATGCGCTCGAAAAAGAAAGACAGAAAGTCAATGTCATCTACTTCGGAAGTCTTCGGAAGATCTTCCGCTCAATGCATCGCGAGGAAGGAGTGACGAAAGGACAACCCGAGGAGAACCTCCCCAATCCATCTCCTTGTAAATTCGATTAGACCGCTTCGGTATACATACGCGGCATCTCTTGAATCAGGACCGAAGTCTTTAGTCAAGTATGTTTATGTTGAGGATGCGAGGCTTATTTCCCCGCAAGGGGATGGCGAGATATTCCAAGTAGTACTTTACTTTTGATGGGGGGATCTGTACTAGCTGTCTGGTATGCTTTGTATAGTGACCTCTGGTCGCCTTGCTGAATTGATGGTCGAAAGCCCTATCCGTTCTCGTTCAGAGAGTGACTTCTTACCCCTTACTTCACTTGCTGCTCGCGGGGATCACTTTATCCTCCTTTGACCGGTCGCTACCTCCGTTCCACCCACTCCTCCCGGAAATCCGCATTTCCTTCTCCGATAGCGAATCTACTCCTTGAACAAAGAAGAGCTGTCTCCCGTACTACTCATTTCCAATCAATAAGACCAGATCTCCCCTATTTAGATAACTCTCATTCCTTGATTATCTCTTTCACATCAGCAATTTATGATATTACGTACGGGGTCCAGCACCTCATTCTCTTCCCCAGAATCTATTGGAGCTGGTCTTTCGTTCAGTTCATCTTCTTCCCCTTCTATGAAGTGATTGGACCCTTTTGCGCCTTGACACACATGTCCCGGGCCCCCGCATTGAAAGCATTTGGAATTTGGTCTTTCTAAATCACCTCCTCTATTATAGCCGCCTCCTAATCAGGACAAGTAGTACGCTCTGCTCGTTACGACCTTTAGATGGATTGAGAGGTGTATTGGCCCCATAGGCAGCGCGTTCAGGATCGGCTGTATAGGAAGACTTTCTTTCTCTATTTTAGGTTTAGGATCTCCCAAATTTATCTTTTTTATGATGATCGAGAAAGCCCGCCGGCCTTAGAGTAAATACCGGTGAACTAGCACACAATCTGAGTAAGCAGTAGTCGCTTTCTCCGCCCGGTCTCGAGTTATATCTATCCTTAGCGTGCTATACTGCAGTGCTTATCACAGTATCTATACTAGACTAGAATCAATACTCTCTCTATCGACCTCTCTCCGTAAAGTCTACTTACTGTCTTCTACTTAGTGCTATCTATACTATCTGCTAGTCTACAACGAGTACTATCTGTTCTATCTATAAGTTCGGCGTAGTAAAGTCTCAGTCTAGTTGACTATTTTTCCTACTAGTAGGACTAGGGTAAGCTACCGAAGTCTAACTCTAATAGATATGTTTTTTCTCTTCTGGATGGAGTTTTCATAGGAGTCTATTTTCCCGGTAGGTGTTTTCTCATATATAGTCACGAGTGCTTCTTTTCGTTTTCACTCTGATGTTATATGCTTAACACATGCAATTCGGTATTCAGTTCTAAAAATCCCATTCTTTTAGGCTAAAGAATAGCCAACAGTAACATACATCACCACATAATGTGGGTGCGGAATAAATTATAAGAATCTAACCACCATTAGATTTAATAAAAAACAAAAGGTTTTCAGCATGAAACTTTAGTTACATGATGATACCATATTCAGCCAGATAACGCTCAGTTTCTAGATCAAAGTAATGTGCCAGCTGTGATTTGACCTAAGCAAGGGAGCGAGTTGAATCTGTAGAGACAGCCCATCTGGTATCAGAAAACCTAGCCGTTAGTGGGTCTGAAAAGCACTCACCAGACCTGCCAGATCATCGATCATCCCATTCTCCAAATCAAAAAAGAAAAAGGGTGGTTTAAAAAGAAAGAAATGTCGTAGGTCCCCGGCTGACTTACCTTTTCCTGTGAGCTACTTTACTTCTTCCTGCTTCCCCAAAACCTATCCAATTTCTTCTTTTGCCTATAGCTCATGCTTTTTTACCTTATACTGACACCTGTGAATGTGAATACCGCTGTGAACGCTTACTTACCTATCTACTTCTACTTGATCTGACTACTCTTACTATTCTTTTTTTATCTGTCTTGTTGACCGGATCATCTTGAAGTAGAATTTGATCAAAGTAAATTGAACTGTTAATGCCCTATCTCAACTATCTATGCTTTGATGTTGAAATCGATTACCCACTACTCATATAGTAGTTCCATCCATTTCAGTAAATTCACTTTTATGTGAACAAGCACCCCTTGCCTATTACTATGAGAAAGCCGTAAGTAACCCTATAAAAAAGCCATCTCTCGAAAGAGGAACTCCTTCTCCGTCAAGTGAATCTACGTCACTTTTTTTCCAAGCGAATCCAATAAGCCAGGTAGTCCATTCATAGGTAGGCCCCACTCCAACTTCCAAAATGCCTCTTTATAGGCGAGGTGAAGAAGGAGATGAGAAATGGGACGAAGGAATTTATTGTTCAATCTACTGGAAATTCACCGCACTTCTATCTACGTACGATATAGTTGATGATGAAAGAAAGAGTGAACTACCGGCTTTCGTAATAGTAGTAGGAATAGGTGTTTAGAGAAAGAGGAATAGAGTCCGAGCAGTGAGCAGCCTCTATGCCCAGAAAGTAATGCATGGGACCAAGATCTCCTAGCACAAAGGAGGCATTGAGTGGAGCTATCAAAGAGGGCAACCAGATGAGAAAAAATACCCATTATGAGAATATCATCCACATAGACCAACAGCCCTACAACAGCATGGGAGGAGCGGTCAAGAAAAAGGGAGGGGTCAGATTTGGAAGAGAGGAACCCGAGCTGAGATAAAAAGCACCTAAATTTCTGACGTAAAGTAAAAAAAGGGATTTCCGCAGTATCAAGAAGTCAAAGTTTCAGCCATCCTTGAAGACATTGTTCAGTACGCCGTAGCTAACGAATCGATCAGGCTAGTTATCCGGGCTAGACTAACTACAGCTACATCCAGTCGGTACTTGTTCTATTATCACGACATGGACTCGGGGACTGTATTCAGTACCAAGGTGATGATATTTATTTATGGATGGTGTTTTTCTTCAGTGGGGTCTTGTTACTCACTCCCTTAGCCAAGTTCCACTAAACCACATAATAAATACCACCTCTATTCAGCAGAGGAAAGTGGAATACTCTCACTGACTGAGACGGATCTGGTATTGGAATAAACAAACTTCTTCGACCGGTAAGCACACCACAGGAATGAGCTCTATTCTTTCTTTCAGGAGATTGAAAATCTCTATAAGATAAGTGTTCAGTCAGTCACCAAGTAAGTAGTAAGAGAAGGTACCGAGGTGGAATTGCATAATTGGATAAAGAATCGATCTCAGAAATATCAGAAATAGCCAAAAAAATGCGCTAGTGCGTCGTTCCGGCCGGAAACACCTCACCTATAATTGCAGCTAGATTTATACTGAGGACGAGGGTTCAGGTTTCGACATCTAGTGCTCATCATAGACATACGGAGACGAATCATTGGATAGATTCCGAATAGTTTCATCTGGGCAAGGAAGATATGGAGTTGGATTTTAACTCGACGTGTGACGCGGTTGGGCTGGAGAGAAGAGGAGGATGAAGTCAGGAAGATGGACAAGGGGGAGCGGCGTTGACGTCAATGCCAGGCATGTCCTCGGCCGACCATGCTCAACTGTCGGCCTTGTGCTAACGAAAGGCGAAACCTCGATTTGTAGGGCAAGAAGACAGGCTATAAATATGTTTAAAACAGGCAGTCTCTCTCGCGAAAGCCCAATTTCTCTTCTTTCTTTTTTCATACTTTCGGAAGGAGGGAAAAACATGACTGGGACTTTTCTCGATAGGCGAATCCTAAATTGTTGGACTTGTCGGATAGTCTATTGAGGGCAAATCAATGTTATTACTTTTGACCTAGGTGAATCCTACAACTTCGATCCTTACTTTTGAATCGGAAATATCATAAGTGAACTTCACCCCGCTGCTTCAAGGTTTCAACTGTCAGACAAGACTACTGGCATGAATGAGCTTTCCTTTGGAACCTCGTCTGGCTCACTAGTTTCTTCGCATCCTCTTCGGTTTTGCACCGATCCGATGTTAGCTTTTGAAAAAGGCCATAACTCACCCATGCCGTTCCCGTGAGACTTCGAGGGAATTGGCGTAGAAGAAGGGTAGAGTCAAAAAAGCTAAAGCCTGGTCTGCTTTGAAAGTGGAATGAAGATAGGAGTCTGAGCTTGGATAGAGTGTAAACCATCCATTGAAGGAATAAGGGAGCTCCTTCTCAAAAGGGATGAAATCCACTCTGTTGGAATGGGAAGGAGAACTCACAAGACAAATAAAGGTATAGGCTCTGTCTCTGAACAAGCCTACAGTAGCATCTGACTAGCTAGCTCTTTATCATTCTCATCTCTTTCATCATGAGACTAGATCATGTGTTCTGATTCTCTGAACGTGTACAGTTTCTTTGCATCAACGAAGAAAATAGGGGTGAGCTATTTTATCATTTAATTCATTCTCTGGGTGTTCTCAGTTCTATAATCTCTTTATTCTTCTTCTTTTTTATATTTTACTGTTAATTTAGGGAAATTCTATAGCACTTAGATTTACCCTACCACATTCCTTGACCTCGTGAAAGGGAGTAAATCAAGATAAAGACAGCCAATCGCACGCAATCGAGGTACTTACGTGATGCGTGCCAGTGGAAAGATTTACTTAGAAAGAAAGACCGCGCTTTGTTTTTAGGTATAGGCCGGTCCTCATTCCCTTCCTATCCGAAAAGAAGGTTCTTCAAGAAAGAGACCGAGAAGAAGGGAAAAAGCAAGAAGGAACGAAAGAATGAACTCAACACTGACCTATTGCATAAGCATAAGATAGAGCTCTTGCAAGCCATGCATGTAGCCTATTTCATAAGTAATTGCTCCAGCCAGAGAATAAATTGCCTGTGAGGTTTCACTCTACCCACTAATGTGCTACAAAATGTAGGGGTAGAACATACTCCCATCAAGATAGGCAAAGGTACGAAGATCTATAAAGAGATTTACTTCTTTAGGTTGCTTAATGCCGTAGGATAACCAGATTATGACTCTAGAAACCTGAAAAAAGACGTGCTTAAGGAATAATCGATAGCTCACACGTTCCTAGTTAAACACTTCATGGTTCAACTAACTTTTTTCATCGTATTTTTGGTTTGCTTTTTAATCTATCTGTTTGTTTCTAAAAAAAAAATGTTTTCTTAAGAAAGTGGTACGTACAGACTTCAGTGCCAAGCTTGAATGATTTATATTCTTGGGTTGTTCCTTATTCTCAACTTTTGGTTAGTATAAACTATCCTATCCTGATTGGTAACCATATGCAAGGTTCTAACTGATTCAGAAATAAATCCATTCGTGCGGAGAGGTTTCAATTTGGGCATACATTTGTGAGCATGTGGCAGAGAGGACTTTGTGCGAAAAGACTGAGTATCTGAACGCACAAAGTGAGGTTTGTGTGTGTGTGTGTTTTTTTTAATACTCAAGCCGGGATAGGAAAAAAAATACCTTTTCAATCAATAATAGCTGAACTGTAAAGTAATAATATATATTTTTGCCTTTATTAAAACCCACTAAAGAAGGAATTATTTATATATATTTTTCCAGCTATGCACAGTAAATAGCATGTTGTTCAAACAGGCGGCTATTCAAGTAATATTGGGTTCAGTTGAAGGAAGGTTTTAATCGTACGTTACGTAACAAAACATTACCTAGTAATTTTGCACGACAATCGAACGAAATTTGTAACATAATATAAGCACATCATTACATAAGCAGTGATTTAAGAGACGTCTAAAACATAACATAATCCATAAACAAGACGCAATAATATACGAGACTAAGATAAAAAAATATTAGTACATTAGCAATACTATATCTCATGTCATAACATACTACTCATCGTTGTGATCATCAGATAGCAACTTGAAGGCGAGTATCGGTCGATATCTCGAAACATCACACTGAAAGCATATACCACATAAAAGAATTTAGTAAAATAAAGCAGAATATTATTAATTGTATAGCGAAGTATCATTACATGGACTCTTGGATAACAACATTCCAAAAAACCAAAGTGATCATACCTGCGTAAACTTCATGGGCTCTTCAGTAACAATGCAATATACATATCGCAATACGAATAGGGCACAATCATTAGAACCATCTTGTTTGTTTCGGCCATTATTCCAGGTTATATGAACAAGGTTCCATGCATCGTTACCTACGATTAGTAAACTAAAATTTAAGAAACTGTCATGAAGTTAACTTAATTGTAGCTATTTAAATAAAATATAAAATTGTTGCTGACCAGTCCGCCAAAAGAGAAAGTACTTCTGCCAGGCCAGCGGTGTTTAAAGCACTCTCTCCCAATAGGAGTTGTTTGTCCCGCGTCCCAACGAGTTATACATAACAATGCTGACGGTCTCCAAATCTGCGGCTGTAAAATCCAGTGGTCACCACCCACTAATGGCAATAAAAGCCACCTTGCGTGATCCAACTTATCTACAAACAAGAATGGGTGTGTTTTGAACAGATCGGTGTAGGAGGTGCTATGAATATTTACCTGAATGACAGATAATATTTTGTTAGGAGTTGCAGGTCATGAGAAAAAACTACATAATTATCGACCTTGCACTAGTATATCTTTATTTCATTTTCATTAGTAACAAAGAAGTTCTAATTACCCATACCCATAAGAAACTACATATTTTATACCAACACACAAAGTTTGACCTTGTTTGTCTCTCTCAACGAATGAAATACGTACCAATGTGTAAGGTCTTATAAAAAACCAAGGCATCCCCACAGGTGTTTGCTTCTGGAGCATGAAGAAAAGGGCCCCGACACTCTGCATAGATTCAAATTCGAAGTTCAAGACAATTGAAAATTCATATAATTAAGTATGTATAAAGAGGTCACATGCAAATTAAGATAGATCCTCAGCTCCAATAAATATATCTTCCAAATCCTAATTCCTCCATCATTCTTGCAGTGAAGGTGGCTCCTTTCGTTTCGGTGGATTAGACAGTCTTGCCCTTCCGTTTCAAGGGACCTTCAAACGGATCTCTAAAAAAACAATCAAGGTAATCTGACACTAGATCACTAACTTCACTTCTACCAACATACTTATGCCCTTTCACCGTTCTCGGCTTTTATTTTGGCCAGCAGGGGCGAAAATGATCAATTGCAAACTCCATTTTGGCTTTCTATCTAGAAATGTCACCGGGGCAGGTGGTTCGGAATCTTCAGATAGAAGATACATAGCTCTCCAGTGCTCAAAAGATACGTCCTTTTTTCAATCGTATTTCTTGGAGGATTACCTTGGCTAGACCCAGTAATTTGCACAGAGTCTTCCCCCCCCCCTTGACCGGGCTACCAAAACCAAGGGCGTTAGCTTTGGCAACTCCATCTCAGCCTATCCTCTAGCATTTGAAGCTCTTTCTCTTGATCTACCTGCCCCTTTTTCCACCTTCCCCACTATTTCTTATAGTTTTTTATTTCATTTTGCTTGCTCCTCTTTTAACAGGTTGATCTGAGTTTGATACCTTTTTGCATCCCCCATGACTACAAGCTTTAAGGCGCGCACTGGTCCCGGCTAGGCTGAGCTCTGATACCTTGTGAACTTCTTATCTTAGCATACCAATTGCTTCATGTTTGCTTACTTAATAGAAAATGATGATGGCTATATTTTCTTACTATAGGAGGCCGCCTACCAAATCCAACCAAAACAAGAGAGGCAGAAACCACTTCAAACTAACCATAAAAAGTCAGTATAGAATAGGAAGACTTAATTCGAAACATTTGATATTAAGCGGCGCATTCACAGACTATCTACGAAAGAAGAAAGGAAGGTGCGTGACTAGCGATTCGATAAGAACGAGGTCAGTCCAGTAAGGGGAGATACAGTGGGCCTAGGGTAGTGAGGTATTCCTACAATTAAGCGCCAGAAAGGAAATATAAATGAATTGAAAGCGGAGGAAAAAACACATTTGCCTAGTTCAGATGAGAAGTTGAGAGCTATACAGTGAAAGGCCTAAATAGTCCTACTTTCGGAGCAGGGTTTCCAACCAGAGGTGATTAGAGGGTTTTAGAAGCTTGTCGAGGAAGCACACGATCAGCCGCTGGGGTCAAGCCGCAATGTTGCTGCTTGGCATAATGTACCTCGGCCGCGAGTTCAATCTATACTACTTATTTCTATGTTAATTGGATTAGTCAGTGTAATTTAAACCAGGGCGATGCTGCTAGGCTAGGCTCAATCTACAACCTAACAACTGTTGCATTAGTAAGCATAAATCCTTAAATAATGCAATTATGCCTCACTAAAAGCTCTTAGATTTTCTGCATGAATGAGCCTTAATAGGTTTTTGTACTGTTTCTGTGAGATCTACAAGTCAGCTGTACCAGTCGGTACTTCAGCGGGCAGGCTTAACCATAGGTTTGACCATAATGAAAATAACTTTCTGAATTTGAACTCTTCTTCCTTGGAGTGACAGGTGCTCTAATCGCACAATTAGTTGTTCACTTGAGTGCTTTATTTTACATCTTCGAGTTAGCCCTGCTTGGGTTATAATAAGGATTTAAACAAGAATGCATTAATGAAAACAAGTTCTCTTTTTGATTGCTTGAGTTAATGTGGATTGACTAACATATCTTTTTTACAAATTTGAAACTCTTGTAGACAAGAGAGACTTAGATTTTGGTCAGATCCTCACATTGAGCTGAAGCTTGCAAAGGAGACTGGTGCTACTGTATTTCGCATGGGAATCGATTGGTCAAGAATCATGCCTAAAGAGCCTTGGGTTAAAAGACGTTGTGAAGAAACATGATAGATACATGACATGGACCTCGATTTTCAGAGAATGAAGTATAGCTTTAATTTAGCATTTTCACTTAAAAATATATGTAGTTCTCTAACTTTTCAAATAAGAAAAAAATCTTCATTAGAACTGGAAGCATTTACTGAAAATAATATTAAGATTGGAAATTTGCAAATCGTAGGAAACTTACCTCATGTGATCAAGTGCGAAGTTCAGTGCTGCTTATTTGTGTCAGCAGAACCTTATTATGAAAAGGCATAGATGAAATAAATTCAAATGGTACTTCTTTATTTGCAGGTCATTTTTGCTGCACTGGAGCGGTACAGATGGATAATAGAGAGAGTTCGCTGGTATGGCAAGAAGGTTATGTTGACATTGTTCCATCACTCACTCCCTTCATGGGCTGGAGAGTATGGCGGATGGAAGCTTTATAAAACCGTTGATTACTTCCTTGACTTCACAAGGTATTATTTTCATTGAAAGATTTCTGTATGCCCCTACCTGAAATAGTGTAGATACCATGCACACTGATAATAGTCTCTCTAACTTATAACTCATTTGAGAAACATCACTTGTAGTATTAGATGGTAATCTCTCGATAAACTTGGAGGCAATGATACAGAGGATACTTCCTCTTTTGTACTTTCCTTTCTAGGGGCATCCGTGATTCTTCCTAGGTTTTCTAGGGATATATTTGGTATATTCCAGGGATTGACAGTACAGATAAGTTTGAGAAAACTCAATACATAACATATTTTACTACACCATAGCGCATTATGTTGGTGGAAGGAAAAGTTTCACACCAAAAACTCCAAATATGAGGTTTGCCCTTGCCAGATGGCGCATTTTTATGAGCACTTTCTGTCCGAAGATAAAAGGGATGAAATGACTTTGGAAGAGGAATAGCAGAGTTGTCACGGGCTGCTAGCTAGGGATATTTACACGGATGCGTAATAGGTAAAGGTTGAGCTTCTAGGCATTTTTTAGTAGTTAGCCTGGGTGGGTGTACAAAATATGGGATGGGTAACGTAGAACGCTAGGTGTTTAAGTAAGTCACAAGGCGCGGAGCGATTTAACTTTTCTGTCCTGAAAATACAAACTCTTCTCTATCAAAGATCCCCCCCTCAATCTTCACATCTTGGTATCCTGAGTGATACTAGTGGATCTTAAAGCTCGATTTTGGGTTTCCAAGTTTTCAATTTGCACTTTAGAAGGGCAATTTCTCCCGAATGGGTTTGAAACTCATCCATTGAAATCGGTTTCTTTAGTTTAGTTGTTTTTCATATTTTGGGGATTTGGTGACACAAGTCAAGTTCTACGTCATCGATGCCGATACCTCATATAAAGCTTTGTTGGGGCGCCCATGGCTCCACGAAAATCATGCATGCCGTCCCGTCCACCCTTTACCAATGCCTCAAATACGTGAAGGATGGCAAGCAAAAGCGAATCAATGGGGGCATCCAAACCCGCCTTTCTCTAAGTCGTTAAGGCTGCTCAAACAAACCCGGGATCGGGTAAGGCACTCCCAAAAAGGGAAATCTCATGGTTAAAGCTCACTCTTCCGCAACCAAAACAAGGAAGATGCTCTTGAAATGACCAATGAAGAGTCTCTTGGCAATATTTAAAAATATAAATAAGTTTATGGCAACGCCAAAGAAACTTCGATAATAAGAACAAAGGCCGTGAAGAAAACTCTAAAAAGAAGCAAAGTAGAAAAAGTCCATCGGATGAGAAGGAATTCCTACCTCAAGCCATGAAGGCAATAAGAAAGGAAAATACAGAAGGCAAACAAGACAAGTGCGCTTTCCCCGAAGGGGCAAATAGATGCCCAATGCTTCAAAACCAATACGCCATAGCAATCAGCATCATACTCAACTGGCAAACTATCACCTCGAAATTAGGGGCGATACAACCGGGGTAAAAGGTGTGAAGATTTTCCTAAGAACATCCGCCAGTCAACACCACAAATGCTGAATCAAGCAAACCCAAAGCATACATGCATACACACATACATACAGGCATACGCAAATAGTGAAGCCTTCAATCCCGCGAAGAGTGACACCGACTCTTCGTCAGATGAAGAAGAAGAGCACATAAGCAAGGTGTTGCTAATGAAAATGCCATCCTCGGAAAATGAAAAAGAATCACGCCCGCCAGTGGTAGTAGAAAGAGTACCAGAGAACATAAAAAGACCCTCCGAGAGAAGTAAATCAAGTCCAGGAATTGCCTGTGTTTGTGGTTCCTTCCAAAGAAGAATCCGTTGATGAAGAAAGAATCGTGTACAAAGCAATCGTATGCTATGGGAGTGTATCCGACAATGATAATGCCTACTCCGCCGAAAGAGGGGGACAAATGACCGTCAGATGACGAATCCAATCACCAAGAAATACCAGTTCAACTCCCAGAATGGTACGGGAGGAACTTAGCTCGTCTTGTGGGAAAGACAGGGTATCCAAAGAAAAATTCTAAATCCAAAAGAGATTGTTTTCGACAAATTATGAACTCGTTTTGATCAAAAGGTCACGAGTCTAGATGGAAAGATGCGAAATACTCGAGGATTGGGATATGGCTGGCTCGTAACATGCCTACGTTACTCGCTCTAAAGTAGTTACTCGCTGGGCAAGAGTAGGAAAGTAGCAGTATAGAAAAAGAAGTAGAAAGCAGACTCGCTTTTTTATTAAGAGTAGAGGAACTTTGCTCACATTGAATGAAATAGCTGACTTACGCCCTAGTGCAGCACTGCTGTCTTCCCACATAAGATGAAAGAGAATAAGAAATACCCCCCTAGAATTGCTTCGTCGAGAAGATATAAAGAAGTTCCTTATCAACACTAAGCCTTTTTTTCATAAAGTAATGAGGCTCCTGGCTTTGTCCAATTACGGCAAGAGCATATTGAATGGATAGAATGCACAGTGAATCCCTAGTAGCAGGAAGATGTCCACGGGCATACATTTGAGCATACATTTGAAAGGAAAGAGAAGGCTTCGGCCTTTTGTGTTGCCGGAAGGAGGCTGGCTGGACTCAATACCCGGAGTAAACTGCTGGTAGTGAAGAAAGAACAGAAGATGCTAGTTTATAAATAAGAAGATGGTACGAAAGGATTGGTATTAGGCCTACGACTCTGACCGCGGCTCGCTCGCTGGTGAAATCACTGGCTCTATCTTGTAGTGATGCTTTCCTATACTAGGGAGCCTATCTATTCCTCTGCTTTCCTACAGCTTGGTGTTGGTGGAGAAATCCTCTGCTCGCCTACGACTTCTTTTCAGATTACTATCACTAGGACGAACCTTCATGTTCACGAGATCTCTTTAGCAGAGTCTTTCCAAATCAAAGTTGCAGGAAGATCACCTCTTTTTTCCTCTGATCAGTGGGGTGGTAGCAGTCTTCTTAGCATGAGGCTTGTTGAGTCAAAGTTGCCCGTGGCTCGTCCTACCTTGTCGGTGGTAGTGGAGCTATCTTAGCATTCTTATCTGGGCGAGCACAATCTCTTCCTTATATATACTCCTACCTTTAGAAGAGTCTTGACTTGCCCTGTGATAGTGACTTTTGATCATGGGATGGATCTTTACCTAGCGAGGAGAAAAAAAAAGTATTCTTTTGACTAACGCCCTACGCCCTCTTGATTCCTGCCATTGAGAAGAACGAGTGGCCACTTGGATGATTTTGATCTTCTTTGCATGAATTCCAAGGCTTTGATATAAATAAGCTACTGCCTGCCAATCTCTTTTTATTGCTTGCATGATTTCTCTTAGACGTAGCCTTTCTTTATTTTGGACTTACCCCAGCGAGTGTAACGGAAGTGGAACGAGCGAGTAACTACTTTAGAGCGAGTAACGTAGGCATGTTACGAGCCAAAAAGAGCAAAAAGACAACTCGTCAATTCTAATGAGAGATATAGGTTGCATTAGAGTCTTGGGATTGCTACTTTATTTGAGAACAGAAGGAGCATTGGAAATAAAAGTTCCCTTTGAACCATGGGGAAGCAGAATAAAGGTTTCCACTTTAATAAGTCAATTGGAAAAGGAAGAGAAAGAAGAAGAGAGGAATGGAGCATGTTAACAATAAGAACTAGGCTTTTTTTTGCTTCTTCCTCGATGACAAGTGAGGCTATTGTTTCTTCGTCGACGCCTGGATGGAGGCGGTGTCTGAGCGCGGTGCTTAAGAGAACGAGTAGTGAGGGTTCACTTTACTTTAATAGCAGGTTCTGGTCGTTGAACAATAACAAGACAAGTAGTTCTTCTGGATCGGCAATAAGTTTGAGTTCCCCACCTGCTTTGTTTATGCAATCTAGTCAAGATGAGAGTAGAATAGTTCAGAATCCGAATCCGTTGAAGAGCAGTCTTTCAAATCGACATCTACTCCAACAATGGAATTGATCGACTATGGCTATGGCTGACAAGGAGTCTAGCCCTCTCATCTTCAGTCATTTTAGTACCAATCCTCACCTCTTGCTTGTCATCTTATTACCCCTGATTGAATATGCCACTCCCTCCTGGGTACTATCCCCTTATCATCATGTTCAATCAATCGGAAAATCTCATCAGGAATTTCTAACTCATCATCCTCTGATAGATCATTGCAATTATTGGTTCATGTCAAAACCATCCCTGGTATTCAAAGTGAGTATCTTTGTCCTCTTCATCATTAGCTTCATTAGGGATGGTCCCGGCCGGTTATTAGAAAAGTGAAATCAGAATGAATAAGAAGGACTTCATTCAATATGGGGTTACTTTGAACCCGGGACAAGAGGGATGTTCCGAATAGGCAACCAGGCCCCTTTCTGCCACTCATAACCCTACCTAGCACCGGATTTGACAGTTAGGTAAGACCAAAGAGATTATCCCTCTATTCGCTCGTTCTAGACTGAAGAACTGGTAGCACCTAAATTGACCCGATATAGACCGTGTTCCGCGTCAGACAGACAAGTTGAACTCACAAGAAAATGCAGGAGTGAAGGCCGAAAACGTGCATATCCGATCTACCCTATCTCCCCCATAAGAAGGAGCGGTATATGAGCTAGGAACAGACGCATTCCAGGAATGAACATTTGTTGGTTATTCTGGCGGAAAAGGCAAATAGTCAGACGAAACATAAGGGGACCTACTCTCTTTAAAGACTAAGTCCAACTTATCTCTCTTCGCGCTATTGCTTCCAAATCTATCCATCTTACTCTACCTTGCTAGAGGATATGGCTAGCGTCGTGCACCCGAGTTTACGGCTTGGTGGGGAGTCAAACTTTCCTTCCTGGGCGCACTTGCCCTATTTTTGGAAAGGGAGCTTTTTCTTACCCTGGTGAGTAGTACCCGGGCCCGGCGGGAAGATCGGGAATCCCTTATCCGTGCGCAGTTTTCGAGACCGGGCCCTACTTTCCTTTCTTTGGCTTGAGTTGCGAAGAGAGATCGAAGTCAAGTTCTTGGATTTGCCAGCGGAGAAATAGCTTTGGCATAGATGATACATAATCATAATGAAGGAAAATTCGGGCTATAAGATAGAGAAAGAGCCTTCTCCCTTTCAACAGATAGCATTGGGAAGGAATGTGGACGAGACAACTGAGTCTTCCGATTGAAGGTGATCTATCCCCTCGCAAGGTCACCAGTAGTCCCGAGCAAAGCGCAAATAGAAAATGGTTAAACCGATCAGAAAGTACCACATGCTATCTACCAGTCACAATAGATACCAACTTTCTCACGGTCAAAATCCTTAGATTCTGAATCAGGTCCGGTAAACTGCCCAAAAACCACCGCCAATTTATAACTATGATGCATCACCGCCTCGCCTCTGTCTTTTCCCACACCAATTGAGCTAAATTAGTTCCTTATTTCTTAATCCATTCATCAGCCGTGAAAACATGGACCTTGTTCTTTATTTCACTTTGTATCAGTTTAGTCTGTTTTCCGCCGCTATCCTTTCAACCTCAAGTTCAAAGTAAGATTCCAGTAAACAAGTTATTCAGAAAGATCAGTGTTATTTCTGGTTTTTCGCATTCAATCCGATCGGATCATAATTGTCGTATACAAGGTTTGGTTTAGAGAGATCCGATCGAAAGAAAGAACATTTTCTCTTGATCTTGCTCTTCGTCTTTCTCTATTCTTCATCTGGCACATGGTATCAGTTGTGCATGGGTATGTTATGACCCACCTTCAACTATGTCCGGTAGCTTCACTTGAAGAACCCACCTTTCTATTTGCATGGCTCTTCGCTTTCAGTAAAGTAGTGTACACCGCAAACACAGGCCAATGTCGAACCTAGCCGTGACAGCTTTCAAGATTGAGAAGGGAATCTGAAAGGAACCCTTGATCCGCCGCCTAGCCGTCTGATCAAGAGTGTCATCTTGCTTGTGGTAGGCCGGCCTCGCTAAAGCGGAAGTTTGACAATTTAGTAAGATACCAAGGGATTCTTTGCTCGTCTTTGGCTTACTCTAGCCCACCTCCGTCTTGAACTCTTATTCGGTGTCATGCTTACTAATACTCATCTTCCTTAACTTTCTACCAGAAAGAGTAGGCGGGAAATCAAGACATTACATTCTAGTTGCTTGGGGCAGTAAAAGCAAGTAAGCTGGGTCGGGAAATAGGCATTTGGTCTATCATGATAAGTAAACTTCTTGTTTTTCATAAATTCTTTATCCTCAAAATCTTAGCAACTAATACTACTCCTATTTGAAAGAAAGGAATACATTATTTTTTTAACAAACTACACCTTACAAGAAACTACTATTCATTTTCCTAGTCACAAGAATAGAAAGAACATATCGGCCTAGAGAAAAAACTTAGGATAGTTCTGCCCAAGACAATACATCCAGAAGCCAAGACGTATGATGCTTCCCCAAAACCATAAGACCGAAGTTACCTGCTTGACTCAGAAACTTTTGACAAAAGTCAGTAAGTAAGAGTTTAGTTATGCAAAAGAGGAGTACATTAGATATACATCCAGAGCAGAAGACACCATACATTTTCTATTCCAATGCAGAAGACAAAATCAATACATCTCTCTTTTATATTCACTCATATCTATTTATGTAGTTATACTTAATTGACTCATATTCTAGGAAAACTGTAGCTAGCCCCAACTACTACGCGTATCTTACCTACTGTCACTAAGCCCCACTTTCAATGCCCTACCCTGTAAATAGCAATCCGTCGCTTAAGAAGCAAATGCCCTAATCGGTCACTTCAACAACAGACATAGGTTAGTTAGACGAAGATACCTCTCTTTCCTGCTACTCTTATTCCTCTTACTCTTATTCCTATACATTTGATCACTTAATTTGCTAACTTAAGACATAGACATTAACTTCTTTTCTAGAATTAACTACTACTCTCTTCCCTCCTATACGCAATAACTGGCCTATCCCCATTCTTGAGTTTGGTTACCTAGCTAGTTGACTTTTCCTCAAGTCACTGAAATCTACACATACATAAAGGTGTATTTTACAACGCTACCAAGCCCCATTGCCTATGTTTCCTTCTACTCAGCGGTAGCTTCCAGATTGCTACTCTTTCTTTCAAGAAAGTGATCGATAGGCTTCTGTATCAAATAACCTATAGATGACTTTATTGATAAGGTTTATTCCGTCGATAAGCCACTCTATGGCTATATTCCTTTATTCAGGAAATGTATACGCCGATATTCCTGTCTTTCTGTTCATAGGAGTTCTTACTCTACTCGAATCTGTCATGGATGTAGAATCGAATCAGGTAGGCATGAGTTGATTGATAAGAAATCTGACTTGTAGTTGAAGCTGAGCATTCGGTACAGTAGTTTAATAGGTCATTGATTTGAATGATGAAGTGCCCAACGCCTGCCTTGGGTAACAAAACTAAATAGAATATGTCTGTCTTCGGATGGATCAGAGATATGAGTTGTTAATAAAGTGACAGATTAGTACACATACGGAAAGCAGGGAGCGTTGGAGATAGGGTTAGTACAATAGTACTTGGGACAAGAATAGGGCTATAGGGAGGGAGATCGACACCACAAGTCTGTCTACTAGCAATTGGGTGCTCGGGAAAGCAGATAAGAGTAGCATCCGGCAGATAACTAAATTGATGTCTTCGTATATTTACTTTGACGTATTGCCATTTCTGACGACGTAGCAGTAGTGGAAAGCAACGGATACGCATTAGGTAACCTACTCCCTTGTCTTATTTTCTGTTTCATATATGTAATTCTTTATTTGCTTATGGATGCATCAGTTTATTTTTCTTTTCATAGGTAAGAGTATCCATATGTACAGCATTACCTGGAAGAGAAAGTATATGGGTAAGCCTACCTTAACTCTACCTTCACTCCCCATCTCTACTCCTCTTTTGGATAACTCCACTCGAGTCTGTTCTTGAAGCAACGCACTAGCATTTCTCAACGAATGGATTTTCTTCCTTCTCTACTATTTGGTTGAATTAATAGATAGGGCGGCTAGGGGCTTGTTACAGCTTTGATTGGTAAGTAAAGTTAGGAAAGTAGGGATTGGAAGAAACATAGAGAATGCGTGTAATTCTCTTTTCTTGGTACTAGGGTAAATGTAAGCTGAGGATTGCCATTTACAGTTGTTACTAGCAGACTAGCAAGGTAATTTATTCTTTCTAGTGAAGTAGTAGACATTGGGATTAGCCAAGTAGATCTTTTATTTTTCTAGGGAGGACTCGAATTTCTCTTCTGAGTAAGAAAGTCATCTATCGATCTACTGTACCAAGCCCTAGTAACAAAACAAGCAAATACATTAAAGAAAGTCATTGAACTTAAAAGACGACATGGCCTGGCCTAATTCAAAGACAGATGATAGTGGCTAATCCGTCACTTCAACTACAACTCATTCCTTTTTGACTAACAGCTTCTTTCTTTGTTCATTTCAATTGCTTCAGCCCGCCCTCATTTAGCTCAACATAGTCATCTTCTTCCCGGTATTCATTAGTTCAAATATCTTCTCTCTACACTGGGCCCATGGCTTCTGACAAGAGTAACACAAGTTAATTCCTTTTTTGGTTGGTGGCTGCATTAGGTTGAGTAGGGTTTTTTTATCTTTTCTGGTTATTGGAAAACTTGTTGGCTGGTGATGAGGTTGCAGGTGAAGGGTGAGTAGTATTCGTTCTTCCTGGGGGTTTGTTTCGTTTATGGAGAATGCCCAATACCATTTCTTGATGTGCAGCCACCATGTAGACTTCATCTGCGGTTTTTTGCATTTGACTTATCACCAATGTCTTTAGTTCTTCTCTCAATCCACCGCTGCGCGCCTTGCATGAAAAACTCTTCAGTGTAAGTAACTGGGATCCGCTCTTTGCATGGCCTTTTTTATTTTAGTTGCAACGCGCTATGAATTTACTTTAGCAATTCATGCTTTTCGCCCTGACTCTGTATTATTCAACCTTGGCGTTGTTTGAAATAAGAAATCACCTCATATCCACCTATGATTTGGTTTGGTTAAAAGCTAGCTGTGTTCAATGGAAGAGGAGGGGATTAATGACAAAGACCTGGGTAAACCATATCCCGAGGTAGCATTCTTTACGTAGCCAGAGGTAAAATTCCATTATATAAAAATATGAGTCTTTCACTCCCTTCCTGGCAGACTGATAGGCTATCTTGCTCACTTTATGAATTGAAAAAGGCTCTTTCAAAAGCGCTTTCTAAAGTACTTCTTTGAGAACTCTCTTCTCATCTATAACAAGCGGATAGATTGCTGCATTTATCTTTGACCTATACTTTGATCCTAATCACTATCTCACTGGATCTCCAACCGCATGCAATGGAACGGGATGGAATAAAATGGAAAAGGGCTTCAGAAGCAAGATAAGCGCGGAGAGGTTTATGAAAATTTGCTTCCAATGACTGCCAGGGAAAAAGACGAGCATGGGGCACTGAGATAGACGGGAAATACTCCATTTTTGGTAGGGCTTCCTCACTAGTTGAAACCTCTAATTGTTGCTATCAAGAAAAGCCAGCCGCGGGCCAAAAGATCAAATCTTACTAGAATCGCCGCTAAGTCGCTAATATTTTCTTTATAGGAGTACTGAGGATATTACCCAGGCCATCAGTGTAAGGTCAAGGTTCATATGCTGCTAGGTGAAGAAGAGGAGGACAGTGAAGAAAATGAGGAGAAGAATGAGGAGGAAATCATGTCACCCAATCAGGGGGGAAGTACTGAGGAGGCTATGGTAAGCATGCATGCAACTTCTAGTAACCCCAAGTTGAAAACGATGAAGTTTCAAGGGCAGCTAGGTAAGAGACCTGTATATGCTCTATTGGACAGTGGAAGTACACATAGTTTTGTAGATCCAGCTGTGTTACAAGGCATTCAATGTCAGATTGTGAAGACAGCACAGCACCCATGATTGTTATGGTGGCCAATGGTGAAAAGATGGTTACTGATTCGTTATGTACTAAGCTTCAATTTGAGATTCAGGGGCATGAGTTTGAAGGGAAGGCTCTTGAACATCACAGGCTATGATATGATTCTTGGCTTGGATTGGTTGGGTAAATTTGGACCCATGAGCATTGATTGGGCAAACAGGTAGGTAGCATTCCAAAATGGAGAAAGGGAGGTTAAATTGCAAGTGCAAGATGAGAGTGCAGTTGTGAAGATGTGCCAAGCCATAGAAATAGATAAGGAATTGAAGGAAGGTAGTGAGATGATCATTGCTCATGTAATGCTGGCAGAAGCTAAGGAAGAAGAGAATACACTGGAGGGAAATAACTGAAGTATTGCAAAATTTTGCTGATGTTTTTGAAAACCCTACCTCATTACCACCTAATAGAACATTTGATCACCTAATTATTATCTTACCTGATGCAAAACCAATTAATCTCAGACCATACAGATACTCTTACTTCCAAAAGGTTGAGATTGAAAAGATCATTGAGGAATTGCTCAAGGTCTCAATCATCCAGCCTTCCACCAGCCCTTATGCCCCACCTGCACTACTTGTGAAGAAGAAGGATGGTAGTTGGGGGTTGTGTGTGGATTATAGGCAATTGAATGCCCAAACTGTTAAGAACAAGTACCCAATTCCAATTATTGATGATCTCCTAGATGAATTAAATGGGGCACAATACTTTTCGAAAGTGGATCTGAGGTCTGGGTACCATCAAAGACGAATGGATGAGAAAGATATAGAAAAGACAGCATTTAATTTAGAACCCATCAAGGACATTTTGAATATGTGGTGATGCCTTTTGGGTTAACCAATGCACCCGCAACCTTTCAAGCTGTCATGAATCATCTTTTCAAGCCCTATCTGAGGAAGTTTGTGTTGGTTTTCTTTGATGATATACTGGTTTCTAGTTCTGACCTAAATTCACACAAGGAGCATGTGCAGAAGGTGTTACAAGTGCTGAGAGAGAATCCACTGTTTGCCAAAAGAAACAAGTGCTCATTTGGGACTGAGAAGGTAGAATACCTAGGGCACATCATCACCAAAGAAGGAGTGGCTACTGATCCTCAAAAGGTGGAGGCAATGAAGAGCTGGCCATCACCTAAAACTGTGATACAATTGAGGGGTTTCCTTGGGCTAACTGGATACTACAGAAAATTCATTAAGAATTATGGCATAATCACTAAACCTCTCACTAATCTACTAAAAAAGAATGCCTTTGACTGGAATATAGAAGCTGAAGAAGCATTTCAGACCCTTAAGATAGCCATGTGCTCAGCCCCTGTGTTAGCCATGCCTTATTTCTCTCAACCTTTCATTTTGGAAACTTATGCAAGTGATAAAGGGATTGGGGCTGTCCTAATGCAAGGTAGAAGACCTATTGCATATTGAAGTAAAGCCTTAGGGGTAAGAAACCTGGGATTGTCCACTTATGAGAAAGAGTTTCTAGCCCTTTTAACTGCAGTTCCAAAATGGAGGCATTACTTACAAGGGGGTCCATTTGTCATCAAGACTGACCACATGAGTCTCAAGCATCTTCTAGAGCAAAGGCTGACACATACTTGACAGCATAAGGGGTTGTGTAAACTCTGAGGGCTGGATTATGTGGTGCAGTATAAGAAAGGGACCTTGAATCTGGTTGCTGATGCTTTATCCAGAAAAGAAGACAGCAAGGATGGTGAACTGCTAACAGCTGTAACTGAGATCATTCCTCAATGGATTGAGGATCTAGCTCTAAGTTATGAAGGAGACAGGTGGGCATTTGAAGTCCTGCAACAACACAAAACAGGTACCCTTGTCGATACTACACTTTCAGTTCATAAGGGTATAATAAGGGTAAAGGGGAAGCTCTATGTGGGAACCAACCAAGAGTGGAGAAACAACATGATACAGGCAGTGCATGACAGGTGGGCATTCAGGAATTTTGGGAACATATCAGAGAATGAAGAACATATTCTACTGGTCAGGAATGAAGGAAGCAAAATGTTATTTATTTTGTGAGAAGATGTGATACATGTCAATTGAACAAGGGAGAACATATAGCTACCCCAGGTCTGCTGGAACCTATTCCAGTTCCAGATGGTGCATGGGAATTAATAACAATGGATTTTATCATGGGGTTGCCAAGGAGTGAAGGGAAGGATGTTATCTTAGCAGTGGTGGACAAGCTGACTAAGTATGCCCTTTTCTTGCTGTTAACCCATCCTTTCAAGGCTGCAGATGTAGCTACTCTTTTCCTTAATACAGTATAGAAGTTGCATGGATTACCAAAAGCAATTATTAAAGATAGGGACCCAATTTGAACTAGCTACTTTTTGAAGGAATTGATGAACAAACTGGAAATGAAACTGAAATTTAGTACTGCATACCACCCTAAAACCGATGGCCAGACTGAGAGAGTGAATCAGTGCCTTGAAACTTACTTGGGATGTATGGTTTTTCAGAAGCCCCAGACTTGGGCTAGAGGGGTACCCTTAGCATAATTTTGTTATAACACTAATTATCATACTGCCTTGAAAGTAACCCCATTTGAAGCACTATATGGCTATCCTCCACCACACCTGCCCATGGGCCATCCACCTCGAAGTGTGAATGAGTCAGTTAATGAGGTGCTGAAGGAGAGACACAATGCACTGCAGTGCGTGCTTTAAGGAGCTATTAATAAGGGCTCAAGAAAGAATGAAGAGGAATGCTGAGGTCAGAAAGAAAGTTGAGTGTTGGAGACTGGGTCTATTTCAAGTTGCAGCCATACAGACAGATTTCACTTCACAGTTCTCACAAGATCAGAAATTTGAGCCCTAAGTTCTATGGTCCCTTTGAAGTTATAAAGAAAATAGGTACAGTTGCCTATGAATTAGATTTGTACTTTGGAAACTTGGTACAGCTCGTCAAAGAATACGAAGAAGGACTGACTCAGAAACTGTGGTCTGAACTGCCAGGGATATCAGTATGCGAGTTGCTATTCGAAGTCCGAGACATCCGTAGAGGTACTGGTTGATGCTTTATCCGAGCCTTACAACCATCTTCCAACTCACGAGACAAACCAAATCCCTGGTAGGAATGCTATGCCAGCCAAATCTTGTCGGGAAGATCAGACTACTCAAATATCCATGAGTCTCTACCTGCTACTTCTTGCTCTGACGTTACTCAGAACTTAATATCGGAGTCAAAGTCGAAATTGAAATCTCGGGTGCTTCTCAGCGGGTTGTGATACTGGTGTCGACGTAAGTACGGTCAACTTCAACGCCGCTGGCAACACTCCTGCTGCAAAACGTTCCCAAAAGAGGAAATCCAATGAACCATAGAAGATTTCGCGGAGTTTATGGTTATGTCCAGAAGTGAGCGCCCGCGCGATAATGTCCAAAAGTTAGCGCATCCGACTAGATCTTCCGTTACCGGCAAGGTTACCACAGTAGATACCACTCGATACGTGAGGCGGATCTCCTTATTTATTTGATCCCAAGAAGTGTTAGAATGAATGCGACCTCATTCGTGCCGGTCAAAAAGCTAAATAAAGTTGAGAACGAGGTGTCGGCTTCAAATTGCGTGGCCGAAAATAGCATGGCAAATAAGGGCGTGACAAAGAGTGAACGCACGTCGGATAGCAGCCAATCCCTGATAAGAAGAGATAAAGTAGAGAGGGAGGTACCATCCATAGCTAATTGCTTCAAAATAGCATTCCGACTGTGATGTGACTAGTAGTCGTCTTTCTTGTTTTTGCATAGTAAAGAATCAGAATAAGAAGAAGCATAGCGGAATAGCTGATTAGAGAACTGGCCATTCCCTATCTATCAATTTGCAAAAGCTTAACACATGAAATATGAATCCGTATCCCACGTGAATTGCTAGAGTTGACCTTTAGGTTGTTAGAAGGAAAAGATGCTCGATGATACGCAAAAGTTCTAACCTTCACACACCCCCCTCAGAATATGTTTTCCCTTGCCATTTTTGCTCAATTTATGTCTCTTTTTTTCTATTGATTTTAGAAACAAATACCCATTCTTGAATCATTTTATATAATACAAAAAGCAAGCAAGGAAAGCGATATGCAGCAAGTGAACGTATTGTTATGCCAGCAAAGCAAGTATCAAAGCGAGTTGTTTAGAGAAAGTAGACAACATAAGTAGTTTGACTTATTGTTTGCATGTTGGTATGCCTTCCAATCCGTCCCTTGTAGGGAGAGGAAAGTCAGCTAGATAGGCATTAACTCGAGAGAAGAGAGTGGCATGCTTGGCGCCCTTGCTTATGTATGAAGAAAATCCCTTGCTTGAAACAAGTAATTTGATCTTACTTAAAGGATAAGTAGTTGCTTCTTTCCTATGCTTTCCTATGTATGCCATACCTATAACCCCCGGAGGGCACACCCGGCATACCCCCGGAGGGAGGGCATTACTAGTGCTATCACGGGCAGCAAGAAAGGAGAAGCTCAAGTTCAAGTACTATTGAACCCGGAGGGCAGAGCTAGGGCCTAGTTACATGATTATTTTCTTCTCTCTCCGGCCTCTCTTAGTACCCCTGTTTGTCCATCTGTTTCTGTTGGTCATATGCCAAGTTGGGTGATCAATATAACCAGTCGAGGACAGACTACGGGCTAGTATGTGTCACATCTGACACCAGCGCAATAGGTTAGTGAATTGTTACATATTTATCCATTCAACTTGCTAATATGGGGGGTGCTTTCACTGATTGTTTCTGATGGAGGGAGAGGCACAAATGCTTCGGTTACTGCAGATAATCCGTTGTTTGACAAGACTCCAGTTGGTGAGACCGATGATCTCACTGAAGTTGCAGAGATTCCTTCTCAAACACAAGATATAATGATGAGACGCTATACTCAGTACTCCGAGTCTTCTATGAGATATGGTCATTTTGCAAAGTTTGATGAAGATGAAATGCTTCATGACATGATCCGTTATCCTCATAATTTCCAAATAATATGGGTGGAGAAAGATATATTTTATCTGGGATTCTTCTCAGCCAGCCATCCTTTGATCTTGTTTTCGAGGAAGGTGAAAAACTTGGTAGTTTTAGTTTGGTCATACTTAGTATTTACAGGTGGTGTCAGATGTACTGTATTCTACGATGACACATAATCTCTTAAATTTCAAAACTTTGTGGATGTGATTTAATTCAATTTTTTTATATTATAACTTATGGAGTTAACTAAAATTTCATAAGTGGAGTATCAGAAACTATTGCTAGAAGAGCTCTCACACGAGCTGTTTACAAAAGACACTACCTGGTTACACAATGCCGATAAAAACTCAATTTATTTATATTAAATAAATCGATATATGGAGTTAACTAAAATTTCATGTGATTTAGCAAACAGAATAAGAATTCCATCATTACTTGATTGTTCTCTAGATAGGGAGTCGATGAATAGTAGTCCAATGGATTTAATGAATGCAGATTATCATATATAGTGTATGATTTTGATTGGTTTGGTTTTTATCATATATAGTGTATGATCCAAATCATATACGAATCTACTTGTTTTTTATTTATTATTTATTTATTCGAACTGCACGTTACGTTGCGGAGAGGAAGGGCTCTCCTAAGGAAATGATCTGGATATGAAAGAGATCAAGATGTTATTTGCTGCTATTCAGCCTCGGTCGTCAGCGGCTTTATACAATAGAATAAATTCCAGGTGTTTTTCATATATAACCAAAGGCCTAATTTGTTTAACCATCGACAGTTTAATGTTAAAACACGGGAGTCTTTTGAAACTCTTGGGGAAGCCGCCCCAAGCTCTAAAAAAGAAACTCCTATCTCCGGGGTACGTTTTTCGAGCTTATGAGCTGAAGAGACTCTACCGGGAGAATGAGAAGTTTCCACGCAATTCAATTATAGTTCGTGGGGGGGAGCGCTTTTTTGTGAAGAATAAGGTTGATGATATTTTTATAGCTTATGCCTTATCGATTCAGATTTACACTAACTGTAGCAGATTTTTTAGTGATCGCTTTTTCTTTAGCCCTGTGAGGCAGAAGGACTTTGACCGTGAGGTTGGTTCTTGGGGGCCTTTGGCCTCCATCTATCTATTCCATGTTCATACAATCATAAATGAAGTTGATAAAAAGGATATTCAATGTTTCTTTAATCCACTTCTTCGCTTTTCGGCGAATCCTGACATTTTAAGCTTGGTCGAATCGTTAGTCAATAGGCAGTGCTTTCTCGATCAAACTAGGATAAGGCCTAGGGGACTCTCCCTCATGCCTTTTCTCTCTCTTTTAGTATCATCCTTGGTAAAACAAGTTGATTATATCTTTTCTAGTGTAGTCCAAGATCATTGCCCCTCTCCTTTTATCTATGCTCGCTTAGATTCTACAATATTTGTCTGCATTCCAGAGGGGAATGAAACGGATCCAGCCGCTTTGGATAATTTATTTAAAAACTACATCTTGCGGAACGTGCAGATCATCTCCGCGGGAATCTCCATGGAGGTGTGTTGTCCAGGTGAAGGGCCAGTTCACTTTCGGGAAGGCACTCTCCTTTTTGACAATGCTCATATACCGCATGTATCCATATCCAATAAGGTGGGTTTTTTGTTCAAGAAACACCCACCTCCTCCTCATGCATAATTAGGTACGATCCCCCATGTCTTCCCCGGACGTAGCCACATGAGTGGCGAACCGGGTAACCAGGCGAACTGATGGCTATCTTTGCTTCAAGCGCTGGTTCGATTCCGGCTCGCTACTCGGTAGATTGAGAAAAAAGAGGACGTAGCGAAAAAACCAATTCCAAATCCTCATTCATACAAACTAAATAACTACACTATATATGAGAAAAACCAAACCAATGAATGAAATCAAGATATATACTATGAAATGTTCAATAACACACTATATATGATAAAGGAAAGACGAAAGAAAAGAAAAAGGAAACAATCTACTTTCTTTGTTTTTCTTGGTTATAGTACTCTACACAAAGGCTACCGATCTTTCGATCCAGCGAGTGAAACGTAAGTGGAACGAGCCAAGAGAAGCAAGTCGACTATACATCTCAGGTCATGTAATTTTGGATGAGCACTGCTTTCAGAAGCAAGTCGATTTTCCTACTTCTCCGATCAGTACCACTGTCCCCTCCATTCTTCCTATGCCTCTCATACTACTAATTAGTTCCTCTTCTTCTGCACCTACCACGGACTCGTCAGTGGATCTCTCCTCAGAGCCCTCATTATCTTCTGCATCTGATTCATCTGCTGGCAATCATACTTCTCCTGCTTCAGCAAACTCACCAGTGGACCATACTTCCTACAGTTTCATACTCACAACAAGTTTTTGTATTTTTTCGTTATTCGAAAACAACGGCAACCAGGTCACTCTGCTTTGAAACGAATGGATGGTCAAATCAACGAGTTCGATGCGGGGCGCCAAGCTTGAAGCTGAAGATGGTTTTGATTTGCTTCTTGACCTTCCTTTCCTGTTATCGGTAAGCTACCTGCTATTGGGAATGGGGATAGGGCAAGGTCGTTGCAACGTATTTTGTTTGATTGGAACTAGGAAGGGCATTAGCTGGCATAAGCTTTTATTGGCACTGCCAACCCTGATTGAGTTGCTTCCCTACCGCCGTCCTAAGGCCTACCTTAATAGTAAGCAGCTTGCCCTACAACGCTGTACAATAACTGTCAATCCCAAGCTTTATTCATTCCATTAACTCATAGATATACAGAAGCAAAGACAGATGATAGTGCCAAGCGCTTTTATCCAGACAAGAGAGATACCAAAAAAGAAAGAAGAAAGTCTCCTTCTGGTGAGAATGAACTTGACTAATACGTTGCCACTAATATTCTTTCCCAAGCAAAGACAGGTGATAAACCTATTCGTTCAACCTTGATTTGAAACTTAATATAATAAAGCAATGTTGAGGAACGAGGAGTATAGTTCTGGTACCGGCAGCAATAGACATAAGAAATGCTAATAGGTCACTTGGCCTACTACGGAGTATTTCTATCCAGTCAAAACTCCATAAACAACTCCATATGGAGAGTTTCGTTCTGCTTTGCCATAAGAAGAAGACCGAAGAACGCTGCTGTACCTAGTCCCTCGGCATATAGCGTTGGGTAAATGTTCAATTTCTTTCATCTTCGCCAAGAATTTGACTCTCTTCCGTCATTCTCTGCTTGACGTTGAAACCTCTTCTTTTCCAACGCTGCCAAGCCCCAACAAGACTAGCTCTGTTATCCTTCAAAACCCATACCTACCTGACGTCGACTGAAAAAGCAATACCCTCCCTATTCAGTAGCTTAAGGCAATAAGACCGAAGACATTGGTTGAGAAAACACATATGAGAGGTTAGTTCATCTACCCATATACAAATGAGCTATTAAACTACTGTACCGAATCCGTCACTTAAAGAAAGTCCAAACCTTGCTACTAGGTCAGTCCCATTCCCTAGCCCTACCAATGCCAAGCCGAAGCTTCATCGGTTCTAGAAAGATGAGAGTTTTGTTAGACTCAAGAAAGTCACAGTAAGAACTCAGAGATCAAAGCAAAAACACAATAAATTACCTCGCACTCAATTCACTATTGTACTAGCCCTATGTCGCATTAACGAATAGATCAACTACATCAACAAGTCATACTGCAAAGCAATGCCAAGCCATACATGACCTATATCGAAGTTACCTGCTTGATCTAACAACAACTCTTTCTTCACTTCCCCATATAACACTGCCACTACTTACTTTAGCCCACTCATCACTTAAGGCGGCGTTAGTTAGGGATGGTGTACACTTACTTTTGTTTCGCCGTTATATAGGACCTACCCTATTCTATATTCTAGAGTAATCCTCATTCGTCGTCGTAAAGGCGTAGAGGGCGTGAAACGGCATTCGTCAAGTCAAATCCAAAGAGTTATGGCATGCTCCAACGCTGAAAAGTCACTCATCTGGTAGGGGGGCGTGCTTGATTCGGACATAGATGATGGGGCCAGAGTGTCTGTCTGGTCTGTTGACCATAGATGCGTGTTCTTTGGACCAGTTATGCACATATGGATATATCAGGACAGAATGATGTTCGGATAACCAAGTTCAATTGGTCACGCATAAATAAAGATATTTTAGTAGCAAGATGGTGGATGCCGGGATGGAGTGATAAGAGGGCATGCTTTAATGATCGAATTCGATGTGCGTGGTCCTTATGTATAGTTCCAGATCCAATTCCAGGCGTATATCCCCTAGCCCTACAGATTGAGAAGGAGAAGCAGAAAAACCAGAAACGGGAATAGAGTAAGCGGAAGTAACATAGATATATGCATATAGAAGCTCTGCATCGCGATCTTGAATTGCTGGTACGGCGCATTTGGGTTACTACTTCAAAGTGGTCAATCGGCTCTGCCCTCTGTGGCTTTCCCTAAATTGAACATGAAAGAAGCTGCTTGCTTGGCGGGTGCTGAAGGCTTTCTTGAGAAACTGCCTCTTTAACAGGCAGGGTCTTGCAATAGGTACTACAACCCTTGCTGCTTACTCTGCTGTTAGTGGTGCTTACATTCCTTTCATTGGCGCAGGATTGGGATCTGACTGAAACAAGGGGCTCTGCTACTGAAGCTGCTTACTTCTCTTGGGCTCGTTGCACTTACGTTACACTCGCTGGGTGATAGATTCTGCTAATGGCACTGAATATGGGTCACCTGGAACTTTAGCTAGCTCTGGATCCTGGAATTCCAGAGAATCTTAATAGGATCTTCAATGGGCTCTCGAACTACTGGAAAGGATGCCACTGTCTTTAGCCATAGGAGGTTATGGCTCGGTCAACTGAAACTCCTGCCCGTGCCCGCCCAACTGTGAGCTAATCAACAGCCGAACATTTCACCCTTGAATAAGGCTCTCCACAGATTCCATTGATTACGTATTGATGGGTTCCGATCTGTCCTTGCTTTCATGCTTGGTCTTATAATAATGCTTCAGAAGGGACCTTAAGCTCTCAGCTTCTGCATCCAGTTTTTCTATTTTGAAAGGCAATGTACCTACTATCAGTGAGAATTTTATACGTAGGAGCGCAAAAGGGGCTTTGCTTTATGGTATAGATTAGGAATTGGAAGACGTAAGGCTCACTAAAAGAGAGAAGAGGGTCTACAGTCATTCTATCTCAACACTGAATGAAGAATAAGACGTCTATCCTGACTCTTGCATTAAATAGAAAAATCTGCGGAGTATAGAGAATATAAGGCTGCCCTCAGGCAAACCCATAATAAGGCTGAGCGAAGCATAATTTCAAAAAAATAAGGTACACGATCCTTACAGCACATCTTTACTCTTACTAAAAAGAAAGTAAGGAGTACTAGTGTTGAGGTGGATCGAAGTCGAAGTCAGAAAGTAGTATGGGTATGGGAGTTTGACATGTTCAAAAAGAAACTATGCCGGAGTCAAAGAGTACCTAAGTTATGAATGTTCTCTTTTGACTTATACTTTCTTATCCCAGTCAGGAAGCTCTTTTGCTAACATACAACTATAGTAGGAGTGGGCTTACTTAGGCTGAAGCAGCACAAAGTTATACATGAGGAAAGTCACTTTACAGGAAGTAGGGCACGGGTAGTGAATGGGGTCAGAGAATGAGGGAAGAAGGACGGGGAGGATGTGCTTCGAAACTAGAAGGAAGATGGAACTCTCGTTCCGAATAACCAATTCCACTTGTGGATGATTTCCTTTTTGAGAAGTGCCGAAGTTTTCTCTAAGATAGACTTGCGGGCTGGGTACCAAAAAATAAGAGTTCTAGAGGCCGGTTGACAAAACCGCTTTGAGAGTTCACAAAGGGCATTTCGAATACAAGGTGATGCCTTTCCCACCTTCGTATCTCTTTGATCCTGGCGCGGAAGAAGCAAGATACTTGAGAAAGGCCAATTGCCGTAACTCTTTCTATTCTAGACTTTACTTTCTCTTTTCTTTTGACTGGAAATGCACACTTGAAACACTTGATTCTTGATCACTGCAACGACCTTAGCGGCCTTAGGAACGGCCGGCAAATCTCTTTGCACACTACGAATCCAGAAAGCCATCTATCTACCTTTTTTCTGATCTAATCTAAATGGGGAATTTTCCAACGCAGAAACACGGACGACACTGCATGTTCGTACTTACGAGAGGGCTAATACCAACTAGTAGCCCCACCTCTTAGGAGTTCTATGTTAGGATACGACCATCTTCGCGAAGAAAAAAGTCTTTTCTTTCTATATATATATATGATAACAAAAGATTACTTTTTCTAGAGTTATTGTTAACTCTCTTTCTCTCTATCAGGTTCTTGAGTTTCTTACTGAACGAACTATTTGATGTTCGGTCGTCAGGTCTACATCTTTACCGAAGCAGAGGCTGCATTATTTTGCCCATGCCTAATAGATAAGGTACAGCTTCAAATAGTTCTTTTCATAAAAAGTCCTCTTAAAAAAGAACTAACTAAAGCACATAAACGAATTAAGTATATAGTTGAAGAAGTCGAATCCATTCTACCTTATATAAGAGAATCTCCACGCTCCATACTAGGTTGTTGGATTGGATTCTACAAGCCCTATTAACGTACCAGGGTTTCAGCACACTTCAAATTTCAAAAGTTCGGAGGTCAGCTAGGTTTACAAAAGAAAGGAGGACGGATTCTCGTCGAGTCTTACCTATCACAGTCCCGGGCCTATTTACTAAACACGGAACGTGGAAGATTAAGCTGCTATCAAATACTTTACAGACGGACTCTGGGCCTCTCATAGAAAAGCTGGACCGGAAGCCTAAACCCAAATTGCATAATCTCTTAGCCTTGGCCCAAGAATACGCTAAAGCAGAGCTGCGACAAGGAGCGAGGGAGGAACCAGAGGGTCGAATTACTCAAGTTGATCCCAACGCAACCCTCTCCACAGCCTACCTAGACATAGTATGCTCTAGCTAGAAACTTTACAACACACTTCACCGCCACCCCCTGTGTAAACCCTTCTTGCACTCGACATATCGGGTGTTCTCCAATTGCAACAGCAAAATATCCACATATTTAGGCAGTATATCATTACTTAAGACCAATCTGAAACTAAAGACAGATGCATTCCGAGAAAGGAAGTTTTTTTCCAAAGGAAAATAGAAAGCGAGCTGGCGACCGATGAGTGAAAGTAAGTGAAATTTCAGGCTGGGTGCTCTTCTTTGACCGGCACAGCATTGAATGATGACAGGTTCGACTGGCATGTGTCAAGCATATTACCTAAGGCGGCCGGAAAAGGTCACTCCTTACTCTGAGCAGTACTTCCATTAGCAAGACGAGGCAAAGCAAAAACGTTCCCGCCCGTGTCACAGACCATCTGATGACCATTTTCCACCTCTATGATCATGGGTTTGGCTTTGCACACAGTGTAGTTGGTACCCCCTAACACCTCCGGGTCGATAAAACAGTGAGTGCTCCCACTGTCAACTAGAGCAATGATGGCTTTGCCTCCGACTCTTCCTTGTTTTCGCATCGAATTTACCTTAGAATTGTTGGTAGTGGCATGTAAAGACACCATGGCTTCTTCCGGCTCCCAATCATAGTTTCCTTCGGTTTCCAGTTGCTCTTGCGACATTTCGTCCGTACCTTCATCCATGTCAGAGACTAACAAGGAGTGAAGTGTTGGTAACGAACACTTAGGACCACTTTTGTCTACAATTCAAGCACAACCCAATCTTCTTTGCTCCATGAGGAAGTATAATTTTCATTGGCATTTTGGTTTTGGTTGACAGGTATCACCTTGTGGGAGGTTTTGGCCTTGCTGAGAGTAAGTTCTCAAGCATTTTCATTGTGAATCACAATGTGATAGGGAGGAGGTTTGTGAGATTTAACGTTGTGTTTTAGATCTTCTCAACGTCCAATAGTGAAACTAGAGATGATATAGGAATCTGGAAAGTAGGGCTTTTCATGTCAAAGCCTGGTTTTCAACCGCTTTCTTCTACCCTTATTGAATTCCTCCACTACTTAAAAAATAGTGTGGACTTCCAAATCTGGTTTTTGTCGAGGTTGGTTCAGTTTATAACCACCGATACTACTCACTTGTCTGGGCATGCATATTTCTATACTACCCACTTGGTTGGTTAGCTAGTTTACCCGGTGCTACGCATACCTTGTTGTTTCTCTACTTGCTAAACCGGTGCAAAGAACCTAGCCAAAGTTCCACAATCCTATTAGAGACGGTGAAATCAGGAAGGCTGCTCAACATACTCTTGCCACTGCATACAATAATCTCGGTAAGTGTGATCCACAGCAAATAGTTGTTCTTTTACTGCTTTCTAAAGTCCTCCATACGATAGGAAAAAACTTGATTTGACTTAATCCTTGTTTCTTCAGGGGAAGATGTATGGGGGGGGATATGTTGGAAAGATTTCAGATGCTCAGAGAAGTATGCTAGATGATAGGTGAAAGTGGAAGGTTAGTACAGAAATTGCTCCAATGCTTTTTGCATGAATACGGATACGAGTATCGTATCTGACGCGATATGGATATGGCGATAAGGCAAACTCAAAGTACTTCTATATTTTGCATCAATATTTTTTTTTGAAATACGGCCGGACAGCATTCCATTCATTGATTAATAAGTACTTAAATAAAAGCCCAAAGCTCTTTTGAATTAAGGGATTTTATCTGACTTCTTCCTGGTGAAAGGAAATTTTGAGCTGGATATGAAATAGATAGTTTATAGGTTGTTGAAAGCAGCATAAAGTATAAAGACGCCCTATTGAAGTAGTTGGGATTTTCTTATCATTATAAAAATAATACTTTTTAGGATATTATTGAAAGATTGTCTGTCTCTATCTACGCTTTGCCAAAGACCGCGCAGCAGACAAGCTTTGAATTGGACCACTTCTGCAATGGAATGTCATCTGCTTTCTGTACATCTTCTCCACAAGGACAGTGAGTCTTCAGGCTTTTCTTCTAGCGGACAGAGCTCTCATAATGCATTCCAACACAACACATCTTCTCTATATGAATGCATTGTTGAAGCAAGAATCTAAGGCTGGCTAACTTTTCACACAAGGAAGGCAGGGGAAGAAGAGTAAGCATAAAGGTACGTAGCCAACGTCTTTTCTTCTTTCTGTTCGAAAAGCATTCATTTCGCATAGCTCAATATCTAAAGATTGTAGCATGGATTGTGAAAAATCAAGCAAGATTTTTGGACTTTTTACCTAATATGGCATTTGATGCTTGGGAGGAAGATGCCAACCTTATTACCAAATATAGACCAATAAGCTTAGTTAACTGTAGTTTGAAAATTTTATCTAAGGTTTTACTTTTAGACTAGAGGAGGTTATGGATAGGATTATAGATACAAGCCAATCAGCCTTTATTAAGAATAGATATATTCTAGATAATGTAATCATTAGTCAAGAGATTATACATCACTGTCAGCAAACTAAATAACAAGGGGTAGTCATCAAGGTGGATTTTGAAAAAGCCTATGACAAAATCCATTGGGACTACCTCCTGGAAATTATGCAGAGTAGAGGTTTTGGAGCAAAAAGGATCAAATGGATTACAGAATGGTTGTATAGTTCCCAATCCTGTGTGAATTTAAATGGAGAACTCACCCCTTTTTTTATTGTAAAAGAGGTGTGAGACAGGGAGACCCCCTATCCCCGTGTTTATTCATACTGGCAGCTGATACCTTAAGCAAAATATTCAGTAAAGGGAGATTAGCTAATGGTATTCAAGGATTAGGACCTAAATGTTTAGATAATCATTCTATTACAAACTGCCACTATGCAGACGACACAATTTTATTCCTAGATGCTTCTCCAACTAATGTAGAAAATGCTTGGTAGGCCATGATGGCTTTTGAAGCTTTGTCTGGAATAAGAATGAATCTTGGCAAAACTGAACTTTATACTATAAATATACCTACAGGGATTGAACTAGCCAACCATTTTAGATGTAAACTAGGCAAATTCCCCATTAAATATTTAGGTCTACCACTTCATAACTCTAAACTGAAGAAGGCTGACTGGGGTTTCCTAATTGAGAAAATAGAAAAGAAACTGCAGAACTGGAAAGGGCAAAAGCTTTCTATAGGTGGTAGACATACTCTAGTTAATTCTGTTTTGTCTGCAGTGCCTCTTTACACATTGTCAGTATATTAGATACCAAATACTTTAGTGAAACAGATAGATCAAATAAGATGTAGATTCCTTTGGCAAGGCACAGATAGGAAGAAAAAAAATATGTTCTTCTTATTCTTAATAAGAGAGTTTCTTGCATAGCAAAGGAATTTGGTGGGTGGGTTAGGCATTTTAGAGTTAAAACAAATGAATATAGCATTGCTGTTCAAGTGGTGGTGGAAGTTTAAAGATATCTTGATGTTTAGCTTGTTGGAGCGTGCCCCATTTCAGTGAGTTGTTAAGCTTGATCTCACAACGGTTGATGCTTCAGTTGCAGTTTCAGTCCTAACGTTAGGTTGGAGGGTAAGCCCCGAATGCCAAGCAAGCGTTTCACTCGTCAATAAGCGGCGGGAGGAGAGGCTTTTGGATGGAAGACATGTGTCGAGGTATTAGCAGACAGTTGAACCAAAAGTGCATGTTCCGTCCGTAAACGAAAGGATTAGGATGCCCCTTCTAATAGAATCTATCTCTTTGAATACTCGATCGTTACATCAAGTGAGGTCCACATCCGTGACAGATGATCCTGAAGTGGTGCTTTTTGGCAACCCCGAGAAGAATATTTTGATTGGTTCCACGACCACGACTAGAGAAAAGTAGAGAGTAGTAGAGAGAGAGACCCAGTAACGTGATGTGCTGCTGTCGTCACTTTCATCCTGTTTTTTTACCCCAGGTCCTCCTTCCTGGAATTTAGTAAATTGCCCTTTCCACCGCGGAAGCCAAATATAACTTTCATCAAAGAAACCTTCTTCCTGGAGACGAGACCCCAACACACGGCGCGGGAACGGAAGCAAAGCAAGATTCCATCAATCAATTCTTGCGTTTTGGGAATTTTTTGCTGCCACTCAATTGATGTATTGAAGCAAAAGAATGTTGCTTGGTGACAGTTATGTACTTGACCGCTGGAAAAAAAACTTTCAAAGTAATAACCTAGCACCCCCTTATTTTGCTTATTCCAACTCTAATCAACAATTTCAATATCGTCTTTGTTCTTTTTGCTTCTTTGAGTGAATAAATAGATGTAGTGTTTTGTGAGGTACTTAATATGGGGTGATATCATGGCTTGAGTTCTCGGAATAATATATTGAAGCTGCTGCTATTCATATGGAAATAATCCATACTGAATAACATAAAAAGCAGAGATAATCACAGTTACTATCTCAGCATCTCTTCATATAATAATTTTTCCCAATGTTATTTGCTATTTATGTTTTCTTTTAGGTACACCATGTTGTATAAAGTAGCAAACCCAATCATGGAAGACATATTATATTTGGGCTCCGTTGATGAAGAGGCCAAATATGAAGCACTCCCGGGTCTAATTGCTCTATGAGAGAAAATAATGCGTGGTGCGTTAACTTGTAATTGGTTTCATATTTTTGACTAAGTTACTGCTCTTTAGTTATACCAGTCAATATATAACGCTACGTTATTGCTAATGGCTTGTTATATAGGTGTAAATTATTAACAAGAACCGGCCCAATTTTCATTAGCGGTACAACAACAGGAAGAAACAATGTTTCAAGAGGAAGAGGCAGAGTAGGTGGTTCATGTGCTTTGCATAATGACTTATCTGAAAATGTGATTGCACCTGCAGGTGAGCAAATGGGTAGCCTTGGTGAGCCATTACGAATTTCCAGCTAGCACTGTGATCTTGAGAACAATGAATATTTTGTGCAATTGTGTGCAAGACAAAGGTTCATGTGGTCATTTTCTAATATAATTGTAGATACTTATCCATTCCCACTACAAAATAAAGAAAGCGGTGCAAGCAATGGGAGTTTCAAAAGGAAGAGGTAAATTGCTACATACTGGGAGAGGAAAAGGCTCAACAGCAAGTGTGAGTAATGAAATGTCAAATAATTTGGAAGAAATAACTAATTCTCCTCCTCATGGATTTGTGGTGAAGCCTCCAGAGCAATCAAAAAAAAAAGGGCAGGCCGCGAGATCATAGGCTCAAGAGCGGATTGGATGATGCCTTAGATAAAATGAAACGTGCAAGACAATAAAATGGAAATGTTTAGGTTCAATTTCGATTTTCAAAAGTAAGAGCGAAATACACTATTAGTTAGTAAGGTAGTACTATTTGAATGCTTGGTGTTTCTCACCATAGGCAGTGTGGATGTCTTGGATCATATATATATGCATATATATTGTTTTTTTGTTTTCAATTTATGGCTTTGATCAATCAAAATTGCCAGCATAAATGTATTAATCACTTATAAAAAAAACTAGGCATGTTAATTAGAATCACCCTCTTTGATAAGCTTGTGAAAATGTTTAGACTTTGTATGTAGTTCTTACGTAATGGTAAAAACACTTTTAATCACTCTAAGTATATAGATAGCTATCACGAAGCAAGAAAAACAGCTATAACAAAACAAAGCAATAAAAAAGAAACAGCCAAAATGGTTTCTTACAACAGGAAACTCCGTATTCGTAGTTTTGTAAATTATTCGTCCAGTATGCACAAATTAGGTCGTTTTATTACAAAAACTATATTATTACAAAATACTCTAATATATTTAACATAAACACACAATGACCTAGACATCATTATATACATCCAAGTAGTTAAAATCCATTCGAACAGCCTTAGTAGATCCCTTTTTCTGTATATAACATATATCCCGATTAATATAACATTATATATTTTGAGAATTCCATATAAAAATTTACAAACCCCGAACTCTAAAAAAAGAAAATAATTACCACGTCGTGACAGTTTTTAGGGAAGACCTGCGAATGGCACTTATGGAACACAACCGAGAAGATGGTCAAACTTTGGTTTATTGCCACTTTTTTTTCATACATAGAAGATACAGAAAGAGCTTTCTTTATAGTTAAGTACTCTCTTTTAAGTATGTTCCAGACAGAAAAGTGCTTTTTCAGTGTATTGATTTCAGCATTTGCACTTTAATTCAGCATTGAATTCTGGTAGGGATGGTAAAGCAAACTGAAATAGGGCGAGGACAGTATAGTAAAGTAGTTTGAACCACTTGACCGTCTTGATATGAAGGGGATCTCTTTGATGCCATTAAGTTCTGATTCTGGTGCGCAAGTTTTGGTTTCATGGGTATATCTTCCTATAAGTAATTAGAGTGTGTTCTTGGTAGCGTTGGAAAGTAGACTCACCAAGCTTTCTAAAAGTATAATGCTTTGGGGAGGCGGGGCATAGCAGAGATTGGTGGGACCATAGAGAACGAAAATACATATATGTACTATAGAACGGAAAGCCAACATCTTGCCTATCAGCGGGGCACCTCATTGCCGATACTTCGAAAAGAGCTACTATGAGTAAGAATTCAAAATTAAAGAAGATAAAGGACCGGTTCCTATTGCTCCAGCTGACTTGTATGTCTTGTTCCGGTCAGGTTCCAATGCCGATGGGTTCTCTAGCTCCAGCTTCACTTCCATTCGATCGATTGCCCCCTTACCTTTGAATCAGAACTCCGGAATCAGTCCCGGGGAACAAGCCAGTGATTGGCCGAGTACGAATATGGAATCATATTTATTTGAACAAAGGAACCGGCTAATGGCTGTGATGCGGCATGGCAAGAAGGTGTAGCGGGAGTCATCGCGGTTCATAAGAAAAGTGCTGACGAGCTTTAAGACAAAGGAAGCTGTAAAGGTTAGAGTCAATCCCTACTAAGTAAATGGTAGGTAGCTATTTATTTTTTTTGGTCGGATGCCCCCCTTAGAGTGCCAGTATAGATGGCTCATGCTACGAGTAGTGGTATAGAAAGGTAGTGCCCTTCCAACATTGATGCGCTCGGTAGCAACTGAATGAATTGATAGATTGGGTGAGATAGAAGCCAATACCTCCTTCCTTAATGCTTGCTACCAGAACGACTTAACTGAACCGGGAAATTTTTAGTTAATGTGTGGCTTTCGATTCAATTAGACTCTTTTTCTTGTTAAACTGGTGGTCTTTGGAATCAGTCACATTGCCTCTCTTACATTCAAGGATTCACAAAAACTCACAAACGAGTTAGAAGACGAGCTGCTAATACTACCTGCCTTCAAAATCGCTTCTTTTTCAACTGCTGGATCTAATCTAATAGAGGAAATGAAGTGAATAAAGAAGCAACCTAGTAGCCTTAGTAGCAGTAGGAGTCAAGAGTTTATAAGGATAAGTCTACTAGTCAAGAGTTCTTTTCCAATAGGAAATAGTAGTTGTTAGGTCAAATCACAGGGCTTTGTGACGAGGCTAGGGCAAGTGGGTAAGTGCCCAAATAAGCTTGTTAAAGGTAAAGTAGATCTGCTGGGTGGGGATAAATAAGTACAGCAGTGAAGTTGGGACGGACTAGGTAAGCTACCTGCCATAGTACACATGCTTAGGAACTAGGTCAACTACCTGGCATAGGGCAGGGGCATAGGAAAAAAAGGGGTTAGGGAAAGCAGCTCATAAGAGAGATGAGTGGATGTAGTTTAATGAGTTTCTTGTGACTAGGTCAAGTCGTTCCTATATAGTATAGCTAGAAAAAGTAAACCACGGCCAGAGAGAAAAGATGTAGCGCTGTAGGTGGGACCACTTACTAAGCTTAAACAGAAACTCATAGTGTAGTTTAGTTCTTTTCTTCACTCATATATAGTAAATAAACAACTCATATAGGCGTAGAGTTCTCTTCTTTCTTGAACATTTACTCACTGCTTAATAAAGAAATAAAGAAATAACATTCACTTCTAAATAAATACAGAAAGAAATACATAGTTTCGTTTATTAAATAGTTAGCCTCCTTTGCTGGCGCTTCAATGTTATGAGTTTCCTCCCTTCTTTCAACGTAGAGCTTCAACCCGAGGAAGAAAGAGACCTTTCCTGCTTTACCGGTGAAGAGGTTGCGGCAGAAGATCTTGCCTCTGTGATCGGGGAAGGAAGTCTTTAGCCGCTAGTGAAACTACTAGGAATGAGTCCCCCTCCATCACGAACTTCTTAGTGTAGCATATTGTACCCTCTCTTTCTTAGCTTAGTCGGGCTAGGAACCTACTTTCCGGCTTAGCTTCTTTGTACCACCTTGATATAATCCAGCCACATCCTCTGCCCTTTACTCAACAATAGTGCAATCTCCTGAACTTTATTTGGTTTATCAAATTCCCCTTAAACCAGATATGGATCCCTTGACTTACCCTAGTTCCCCTTTTCTGCATTCAATAGATATTGCATAAGTGATGTTCGAAATCATATTCTGACACCGGTACGCCTGTTTCTGGTTCACCTCTCTATTAATCCTGGTCTACTCCTTCGGCAAATAGTACTCCCGGCGCTTTTTTTTTCTTCTGAAAACGGCCTAGATTGAATAATGGTCTATCGCTGCCGTGCAATTACGGATTACTACAGTGGATGGATGCCAGCCAATCCGTGTCTAGGGAGTTGCCAGGGTCGCTTCTTTATGCAATCAAATAATGCACCTAATTGAATTTGGTACAAAGAAAAGAAAAAATTCACCTGGACCCGTTAGTGACAGCTGGAAGGGGCTTCTTAACAGGTGCAGCTTGCTTCTTTCTCAGAGTTCACGCACAAAGCTAAGTGCCTATCTTGCTTGCCCCTCTGACAGATTCAAGAGAAAAAACAGAAGGAGCAGCTATTGATGCTAGAATGGAAGAAATCACTTCTTAATAAGCTTTTCGGAATAAGTGCTGTGCTAGAATCTGCCTTATAGGATGACATTCCTGTGTTAGTCAAAATCTGGTTTTCGAAGGGCTGTCCCTTCTTATTTAATCTTCTTCCATTTCTTTAAGAGGAACTACTCTCGAGATCGAGGTTTATGAGTCGCCTACCCTGACCTCCCAAGCACCACCAGAAGTGCACGAATGCAACCTTCCAGGATCCCGCCCACACCGGCGTGCTCGACGGCGCTTGATCGAAGAGTAATAACACAGCAGTGAGGAATGAAAGAATTCGCATATACTTTCTGTTGTGTCTTTTGGATAAGGAAAGTAGATATGATAAGAGTTTATTGAGTTTGAATAGGAGTCCTAATGATTCAGTTAAGAAAGAAGCTGCCGTCTGCTTTACGTAACTTATACCAGATTGAAATCAGTCCATCCCCTTTGCACAGAGCCCCTACCTCTGCCCACCAGAGAGATGAAAGGCCTACTGGAGAAGGAAATTCAGTACAATGAATGCGGTACCTCAGAACCTCACTTTCACGGTGCTCAGTTGATTTCAGTACATCTTTTATATACATTCGCTTATTAAGACCAACTTCCTTAGCCTAATCAGAAGAATGACCTTTAGAGAGAGACCTTTTAACCCGTAGTGGAGAACCAATTGTTCCCGTAGTGTAGAACCGGGCAGCATAGTGCGAAGTTGCCAAGACTGACTCAAACTCTCTCCCAATCCTCCCTCATCACCCGCCTGTGCTTTGTCCTCACTCACTCCCCATAGATAGCGATGGCTACTGCAGCAGCAAGGACCAAACTGGCTTTAAGCGATAGTGAATGGAAGACATGCGATCATCATTTAGATAATCTAAATCAGATAAGAGAGATCTTGATGACTTAGCTTCCGCGCCAGATATTCTAAGCCGATTCCAGAGAAATACAGCTCGTCTCGACACATCAAGTAATCCATATGACTTCACACCTTTTAAGATCTATTTTGATTGGATCACATGTTCGATGCCTTTACACCTTTTCAGTTCCGCAAAACCTACTCATAGTTTAATCCCAACAGGATTCGATCCTACTCATTAGATCCATCATTGTTGCGGCTGGGCGACCCATCTCTCTTTAAAGATAACGACACCTCTTATTGGTCCGGAGAGTTCGCCTATTCACACTTCCCTGATCTTCGGAAAGTCGTTTCACATCGTGACCAAGTAACCAGGTTAAGGAATGATATTTCACACGCCGTAGCTATAAAGAGCCAGCCAGATCTTGTCTAACTAAATAAATACCTAACCACTTCTTTCTGTTAGGGTCCTTACGAGAAATCGATCAGGCACTTCGCTACTCTCATGATGACCACAGACGAGAGTCGCCGGTTTCCGCTTCTATAGTTATGTCTGCCTTTTCATCCTTCTACTCGAGACGCAGGGAACTCTCGGCTAATCTTGCCAATGGTCATAGGGGCCTCACAACGTTGTATTTCTAGTTTTTCCTTCTTTCTGCTTCTTCCTCGTCTTTTTCTATCTACTTAATTCTCATTCCTTCAACATTTCATTCTTTGTTCTCTCGTGCTTCCCCTGCGGTTGGTTGTTTTTCTTTCGGCAGGTGCCTTTCGTCTATGTTCTTGTCTAACTAATAGATAGAGTTTAAACTAAAACGACGTTCTTAGGCCTTCCCACCTACCTCTAGTAATCTCTTATTCGACCTCAAAACTTGATTTGAATGCATCTCAGGTCGTTTTTCAAATACGGATTGATTGGTTTCGTCGGGAAACTATGGCTTCGCTTCGCTATTTCCTCTCCTCCTCCGTTTTTGCACGTAGGTAGAGAAAGCGGGTCAGCATATTGGAGTTCTTGCTACCACATTAGGTCAAGCAGGTCAGGGATTGCTTATTATTAAGGAAAAGAGAATAGGTCACAGTGATCCGTATTCGTGAGGAGAAGTTGTCAGAGAAGAATAGGCACTAGGGTAAGCATCTTGTACTTGAAGCGCTTCTTAGGATTAGGGAAGAAAGTAGGTGTAATTCGAAAAGGTATTCCTTTCTGTCTTTAGTAAATTCTATAGAAATATGTGTTTTGTCAACCAATGTAATTGTTCTTCCTTCCTATGAATATGCATGAGTTGTGACTAGGGCAAGGATGATAACTAAGCTAGAATATATATCACCAAAGTAGTAAAGAGAAAGAGCAAATGGATGTGACGGCAAGAAAGAGTAGTTATTAGAGGAGAATAGGGCAACGGACTAGCCTAGATCATTTCTTGGTTTTGAAGGAAAGTAAACATAAGGAACCTAGGGCAGGGTTATTGTTTCTAATGAGCAGTGACTTTCTGTCAAAGATAGATTTGAGTATCTTAACAAACAAAAGAAAAAAGGGCTAAGTTACCTGGCATAGATGAGTTTCTTTCTTACTACGCAGGGTTCTCATAATTGGCATTGCCTGGTACTAAGTCAAGTAGATCATTTATTTTGTATAACGAGGAATGAAAGCATATGAGATAGGTAAACTAGATGGGAGGATAGGCTTGTTGTACTACTAGTTCTAGGGATAGGTCATTTCTAGCAGTAAGAGTTTATGTAGTAGCAGTAGGAGTTGATGTAGGAAATTAAGTTTCAGAATAGGCGCTTATCTATCATATAGAGTTAGTTGTCTTTGCATTTCTTGTGACTAGGCATGGCATTTACTAAAGTAGGGCTAGGATTAGGCAACATAGGGAATGGGGATCTACTAGAATATGTGAATGTCTTAGGTACAATTCACTAACCTATCATCTCACAAAAGTAGGAAAGAGGAAATGGGATTCAATTAAGGTAGCGAGATCAGGTAAGTCGACTAGAAGAGGAAAAACCTTTTAACAAAAAGAGATAAGAAGGGAAGAGCTAAAGTTAGGAACCCGGGATATAAGAATGTGAAAAGCGATACGATAACACAGTCATCTCACACGCTAGGCCCACAGCCTATTCCTTATCTTCTTCTCTTTCTATAAATATCATAAATCAAGATCAAGGACACTCTCTCCATTTTTTTTTACCCCCACCGAGTCGCACGTTTCCCTTTCTACTTTTTTTATTTTTATACTATTATCTAATTAAGTATGCGAGGCGCCTTTCGTTGAGAAAAACGATCACGAAGATCTGCCCAAACATCATAGGCAGTCTCCTTTTATATCACGCTATTGGCAATATCCTTTGAGGAGCCATGAGAGCACCATACTCTTGCAGCGTGCCCATTGAAGAAGGTGTGGAGAAGTAGCTGCTGGCTTGGGTGGGAAGAGTTCCCTTGATGAACCCGACTTTGTGCTTGCCAAAAAGAACCATATGCATGGCACGGCTCCAAGTGGGATAATTCCATTCAAGGCTTGTGAAAGAAGGAAAGCTCCTGGCTTATCGGAGTGATGAAGAAAATAAGGAATTCTTTTCATGCCCAAAGATCAGCCTTCAAGAGCCCAGGAAGATGTGGCATTAGGGGAAGCCGGACTATGCTGTCAGCGCACATCCGTTTTCTTTCCTTTTGGAACTCGATCGAACTGCGGGTTATAAGTCTAGCCAACCGAGGGTGGATTACTCTCTCTCCCGATGTCAATTCGAAGCAAAGGGAAAAGTGCTCTTTCACTTCGTTTTAGGCACTGCAACCCGCTTATCCCTAATTATGCTTACGGATCAGAAGAGTTTGAGGGGAAAAGCTTTTTTCGAGCATAGAGAAGGTCCTCAAAAAGATCCATGTACCGTGTGCTAATCTTTTGACTGCATGCAGTACACATGACCATTATCTGGGTCAAGGGGAACGGAACTTTCACTTTGCCATTTATTTAATATTGAAAGGATTTCTTTGTTTTAGTACCAAATAGTGATGACTAGCACATTCAGAAAACCTTTGACTTGCAAAACTTATCCACCACTGACGCGGTTGCGTAAGCACAAGAGATTGAATAAACCAATGCTAGCCTGACCCGTCATCAAAAGAAGCAAGCCGGGATGATATATTATTACGCTTTTTTTAGACGCTAAACTGATCACTGAAGGGTTTCATCATTCCGGTGCACAAGATACAGTAATCTTTCTTTCTCCATCTTAGGCGCTATTGCTTATAGTTAAAGATAAGAGCTAGTCTTTCTCTGAGTAGACATCGGAAAAAGATGTTGATAAGTTCTTAGTCAATGCATGCCCCCTTTCTCCATTACTTAATCAATTCGAGTTGGAATAAACTTTCCAATCGGTTGGACAAGAAGAAAGCAAAGCGTACGTCAGTCGCGTGCCAACTGTTTGACATTTTACAGCGCTTCCTCGAAGGAACCACTCAATTCGTTGCAAACAAAAAATGAATAAAGCAGCCATTTTCGTTGGAAGTTTCCGTAACACTGTCCTGTGGAAAATAAGCCTACAATAGGAGAGAGCGTGCCAACATGGAATTCTTTCTATTCTCTTGCTAGCTCTCGGGTTCCAGCGAATCTTCCTGCTACGCCCTACATAATTAGGCTTTGCCAGAGGTGAAATTCATGATTTGCAATCGGTGACGGCAGCCAAGTTGGTCAGGAATGTTGCCGGTTAATTGGTTGCCTTGGAGGTATAAATAACGAAGAGACGAGAGATTTCCAATATAAGGACTTATATAACCAGTCAAGCCTAGGCCTTTGAAATTCAAGGTGGTGACTCTGTCGTCGTTGTCACAACGAATGCCGCTCCATTGGCAAAAAGGAGAGCTTTCATTCCAAGAAGATAGTGTATTGGTAGGGTCTTTGGTTATCATGGACTTCATTGATAGTAGTGCCTCTTTATCTTTGGCATTTTGGGACGAGTTTGATTCGACAAATGGGCGCCGGGGAGCTTGGGAAAACAAATTAAGAGAGAAGATCAAAAGAGTGAACGATAGCTTACATGTGCTACCCATTGAGAAATGGAAAATAGCTCCGGCGAAACAAAGCTTAGTCTGAACTGGATATATCGCACTTGAACATCTTGAGGAGCAAGACAGCTGGAGAATATAGGGGAGTCATTGTGGTTCGTGTGTTGAATAAGCAAAGATATGTTGACTTGTCATTTGTTGGACTAAGTCAAGCAATAACCATACTAAAGGTACAGCAAAGACAAGAGAAAACTCAACTATATATGTAATTCATTCACACAAGAGATGGACTCCCGGCGCTTTGACGAAAGTCATGAAACGAAACAGCTATATGCATTTGCAAATACAATACTAAAGCAGAACGTCACGGCTATATCACTTTATGTCAAGAAAGAGAGAGACCTCCTTTCCTTTACTAAGTAAGGCTAGCTACTGAATTCTTCCTTCGGCACTGACAAATGAACTTGCTCTACATGCGGGATTGGGCTGTGGAAAACACAATGGAATGGCAGAACTATGGATCTAACACTTTCATTTGATAAGCTAAAGGAAGAATAGGAATACATTATATATGTAATTCATTCACACAAAAGACCATACTAAAGAGAATACTCATGAGAATGGAAGAATTGAAGTTCATTCCTTCAATATAAATTATATATACATTTTGACATTATGTGCAATATGAAAAGCTTAACACATGCCTTATTTTGCTCATTTCCTTCCGGGTAGCCGCGGGTCAGTCTATTTGCTCACTCACCCCTGCCAAGTGGAATATAGGGGGTTCCCTGTAATCCGCCAAAAGGTAGGAAGGGAGCGTAAGGATCCTTCGTAAATTGCACGGATAAGCTTTCTTTTTTTTATACTTATATTTACTATATGATTTTTTGTGTATTCCTTATCGGCCTGCCTCAAAAACAGAAAAATAGATGCCCAGTACCTCAAATCACATGAAAACCATACCCACTAGCTAGAGACCCGGTACGCCTGATACGTTAGATAAGTAGGTAATCAGCTCCGTTACCAAGGGAGAATTCGCTCCCATTTGCGTTATTTCATTAAGCATAGTATCCACCCTCACGAGCAATCCCGGTCTCCCAAATTCAAATAGGTCCAAGGGGGATTATATTGCGGGTCTAGGTGCTTACAAATAACCATATATGCAGCTCCTTTTGTATCACCAAGATAAGTGTTGTACATAACCCGAACTTCTGGCGGCATTGCTGTGAAAAAAGAATGCAAAGTATTGATAAGTGAAGACTGCTTCTCAAAGAAATTGACCTGTTCTTCCACGTATTGCAGCGCGAAATCGTACACATCCTGGTTGACTGCTGCGGTTTTAGCCAATTCCTGTGTTGTTTTCTCTATCAAGTCTATAGCCATTGAGGACCCATTATCATGATGCTTCAGCGTACTGATTCTATCAGAAAACGCTTGCTCCAACATTAAGTTTCTTGTTACAGTCATAACTAAACCTTCTTTCTTCATTTGCGGGGAGCACAATCTTTCTTTTTTGCCACATCGCGTAGAAAGGGAATCCATCAAAGCCAACTCTTCCACGAACCCCACACGAATGGTACTCCCTTAACTCAATGAACTATGAGAATTCCTTTGCCTAGTTTTGTTTTGCAGTTCTCATAAGTCCTTGATAAATATATACTAGCTGAAACTCCATACTTGACCGACTGCATCAAAGTGCTCAGGTAAAGTGGTGGAGTTCTTACTCATTGTGGGTGCGGGGACAGGATTCGAACCTGTAGTCTTCAGGTCATGAGCCTGATGAGTTGACCAATTCCTCCACCCCGCTTCTTGACCCACTACTAAAAAACAGAAAATGAATTTCAGACACACTTTCGTCTTTTCTGCTTCATTCTTGATCTGCGGGCTTTTACCATGTCTCCCAAACAATTTCAGTACATATGGCGCAAGACGATTTCACATACATATCGAGGTCGGAAAGGGATCGGGTGTTTTCACGTCTCACCATAGTGCCCGTTGTTTTGTTCTTACTAGTTCTTTCACCTTTCGGTGGGTCAACCTAACCTAAACGTAACTACACGTCAAACTAGTTAATCAAAACTAGATTCGTATATGATTTGGATCATACACTATATATGATAAAAACCAATCAAAATCATACACTATATATGAGAAAAAAAGAGAAAAGCAATCGTAACTATATATGAGTTTATGGGAGGAAATTGACTAACGTTTTGGGTGTAAGACCGGTTGGACTAGGCAAGACTAGCATTTATGTTCGTCAGCCTGCTTGGTTTTCGCTCTTCCTGACATGGTATCTATGAGAGAACGGTCAGCCACCAACGGGTGGTAGCCACAGCCGGAGTCTCATTCATAAGTTATCCCTTTCCAACTCAGTCAGTGTTTACGCTTTATGTATTGGGCTCTAGAAGCTTCAACAATGCTTTGCTTTCCGCTAGCTTGCCTGCCTCGAAGTAATGATGAACAACCAAGACCACAAGTTCAAAACAGAGATCTGAACAAGGGATGTTTCACACTTTTCACTAGGTGTGTGTTGGCATAGTTCCTCTGAAATCAATGCATTTTTCTAAATTCTTTATACTTCAGAGAAATGTTTCATTCGAACACTGGCGCACCTTACTATGAGGGTCGCGTTTGACCAGGGATATACCCGTAGGTCAGGATTGACTACTGTGAACCAAGTCCTTACCTCAAGTAGGCGGCTTTTCTGATAGCCCAATCTCCCCCTATGTCACTCTTTTTTACTGATTAGGATAGTTTGAAGTGATGGGAAAAACGAAAGGTTAATACGTTGAGTATATTTCAAGGAGTAAGAGCTGATTGAACTATTAACACATACGTAGGGAATAAAATTCTATGATCGATATGAAACTTTGAGCCTTTGATCTTCATTTCATCTACTAAAAGAGAGCACATTGGCTCGGTCGACCGTGAAAAACAGTATCAAAAGCAAAACAAACTAGACTATCTATGAGTTTCTTCATAGATAGAGTTTGCTATTTTCGAAGAGTGCATGAATTCACGAGCCAATAAAGTTCTGGTTACTTGGCAAGTAGGGCTTTTTTACTTGAATACAAAAGCAACTACCATTTCTTTTCGCATATATAAAGCGCTATGAATTTTCTTTTTATTTGAAAAACAGGAATTGACTTTGCTATAGCTTATCGCCCTCAATTGAGTAATGAGAATTTAATACTTTTTAGGTGCACTATAAAAGGACGATTGTTTGTCTTTTCCTAGTAGCTATGCTAAAACAGAGATAAATGAATATTAACATAAAACAAAACTTCTTTTTTCGTTTTTTGAAAATTAAGTTCCCACATATCACAGTAGCATTAATCGATGCTAGAACATTTTTTCATCAAACCAAGCACCCCCTCTCGTGTTGTACTACTGTGATTCAAGTTCATATAATCTTAGTTCAATTTCATGTCGATCAAGTACAACATATGTCGTTAAGAAAAGAAGGTATGCGCAAGGCAGCGAGGAGAGAGAGAAGAATAGTGCGGATGAGATATGATCTTAGCCTTGAAGGCTTCAACCTCACTAGGCACGAGCTTAAAAGGGGAGGAGGAAGAAGAAGGCAGCTTACCCGAGTAGAGAAAAGTCCTAACTTGTCTTTTACCTACCTAATAGGTTCATTCTGACAAAATAGTGGAATAGCCGCCCACCTATTAACTGTTTGATACAGAGCTTACGATTAAAGAGTTGGCTGTCCTGTTGACTAAAGAGTTGGTTGGCCCGGGATTCTTATAAGTATAAAGATCAGTCTAGTCTAGAGTTGCTTTCTATAAAGAATTAACTAACTTGCTTGGTCAAGAGTAGCTAGCTTATAATAAGTAAGAAGGCAGGTGACAACCTTAACTCTCTATAGTATAGAAGTAGAGAGGGCTTTCACAAGAAAGTGAGCCTTTGGCAGTTTATTCTTTCTCTTACGTTTTGTAAGTTGACTTCCTCTTGTGGGTTGCTAGCTTTGCTGAGAAAGTTTCTAATTCCCTACTCCCTATAGCTCGTGTAATGATTAGAGCTTACCGGTCCTCGAGACTTTATTTTCAAATTGATAGGATCTTCCCAATTAAATAGTAAAACTTAGCTTACTGAACCCGGGCATCCTTCTCTATAAAAGATACGCACTCCATACACAAAAATACTACCTATCAATTAACCTGATGACTCCGGAACTTACTAAAAGGGCGGATTCTCTATAGGAAATTGCTTATTGAGTGATGCTTGCTTTTTCAATGGTTGGCTAGGTTACTGGGTTTGTCTGGCTCTCCTTAGTACTGCTCTGATCTTTCTGCTCTGTTCCGTTCAACTGTAGCTCGCTCCTGTATGTAACTCGCTCTCTGGTTCCGGCACACTTACCTTGCACTGGCTGGCTCAGTAGAATTGAACTAAATCTTGCTTGTAACTGACATACCAAATGGATAAATGACTATTTACATGGGCAGGCTTGTCAAATTTCATAAATCTCCCAGCTAATAATAAATCCATAAATTACCTACCCAGCTAGCTAATAATAAATTGGAATAATAAAGAGTTTTAGTAGGTCTTTCCTCTTACGAGTTTTATTGGGGAAGAGAGTTAGTTGGATAGTAGTAACAAATTTTTGCCTCTAATTTATACTTCCAGCTAGATGTGCTGACAGGATTGGTTCCAAAATTGCTGAATGGTCGTTAGTTGAACCTCTTCGAACTTTGAAAAACTAGTCCTCAAGGGGGGACGGCAAGTCAAGGAGCCTGTGGTTTTCAACGAAAGCAAAGAAAGAGGACTTTACAGTATTGAAAAGTATGTAATTTCATGCCAGGCCATCCACTTCGGATACTAAGCCTATTGGAAAGTACTGACTCCAGTCAGGAAAGTGAGGTGTAGGAAATCTCTACGCAGCTCGGTAAGTCAAAGTTGAATGTGCAGGTAAATTGGTTCGCAGGGCAGGTCTCAATTCATTGGTTAAGTCAGACAAGTAAGGAATTTCAGTAAAGTCTGTAGAGTCTGGTCCACTAGCTCTTTTGGCTCCTTACACATCAGTGGCACTCGCTTAGAAGTAATCATTTCGTCTACAAGGGCAGGCCCACTTTCTATAGCCCGTCTACTAAAAGTCCACAGTCAGCCAACTCAACAAGAACTCCAGTCTAGGAAAAAACACTAACACCAGGCTGGAAGGCAGGCTAAAGCAAGCAATTCTGTCTCGGACTAAAAGTATGAAAAAAGGTCCATGAGTTAGGTGCACCACTGGTGTTCCCTCTCTAAATCGCTTTTTAGCAGGTCGCTTATTTAAGCCAAGAAAGCATCCCAAAGTTAGGAAGAAAGCCTGCCCTGCCCGTCCAATTTCGAATGAACCTTCTTTAGCCAAGCCAGCTCGTATCATTTCTTCAGTCGGTCAACCTGCTAGTAAGATCAATCAGCCGATCGAGACAATCCAGGCAGGCAAATAAGCTAGCGGGGATTCTATTCTCCGGACCATTACTCTCTTTCTGAAGCCAATCCTCCTTTTAGTTAGTAAGCTTGGATCTTATCTTCCGCTGTCGGGAGGTTAGTTATCGATCGGTCAATCATTCGATCAATCACCAAAGAGAAAGGAAATCTGACTGGGTTCACTCTTCTAAAAAAGAAGGATTCGGTCAGGTAGGTGATTTACTTAATTGAGAGAAATCGACATTCTTCCTTTTGTAGGCCGCCCATTTGGAACTTAGCCAAGAGTAAGGAGTAGGAACTTCACTTATGAAACTTGTCAGGTATGACATTTTATGGGGAAATCCTGCTTTTATTGGATTTGTAGACCCGCAAGCAGACGAGTCAAATTAGGACCTAATAAATTCTACTTCTTTATTTAGGTAGGGGAGGGACTTATGACTTGCCGGCAGGCAGACTCAACCTAAGCAAAGTACCTTACATAGTGAATTTTATTAGAGCAGGCAGGATCGAGTAAGAATTAGCGAGCTTGTCAAAGGAAGCAAAGGAGTGTAAAGACAGACAGGTCGCTTTCAATTCTGAGTCTACTGCTTTCTACATATCTTACAGTTCCAAGTCTGACAGTTCCAATAAATCTTATTCGCTTGATGGCTCGAACTCGTTGGAGTGCCCCACAACAGGTCTTGTCTACTCTACAGCCAATCTTGTCTCTGCCCAACCAAAAGATTCTGAGGGCAGGAAATTCAGACAAATCTGACAATCCTGGTGAAGCTCTACTTTTTTATACAATTACTCGCTTTTTCGTCAGCTCAGTTCATCCTCGCCCCAATCCTTCAATTTCTGGCTTTTTTATCGTGTGCAGGAAAGAACTTATTAAAAGTATGGCACTTTTTACACATTCAATTCTGTCACTTCTCTTGCCGGAGCAGACCCAGTATCAGCTAGAAAGGAAGAATCCAAGCCAGCACAGTAAACTAGTCCAGTCTCGGGAAATAGGCCTGTCTCAGGAGTTTATTTATTTTCCCTGGATGAAGAATCGGACTTTGTCTTGTCCTATGGTTTTTTCACCTCAATTTGACAATCCAACCACTCGATTATTTAAGTACTTAGCCTAAAAAGGGTAATTTCTTTATCGGCTATCCGGTGAATAAAGAAGCTAGCTATCAACTCAGTCAGAAGAATCAGTTACAGTTCCTTCTGCTGGTAAACTAGCACTTGAAGAAGAAAGATTTAGTATTGTAGGCGGTCAGGCCAAGCGAAAGAAGTTTCTAGTGATAAGCTGAAGAAATTGCCTGAGTCAACTTGCTTACGCCCTGCAGCACAGCCAATTAGAAGTACGCCGCCCACACACATGGACGACAGATTCAGCACCGTAGTACGCTCTTCTTTTTCCTGGATTGGATGGTTTCCAATGATACTTTAGCTACTTTTTCCTCTATATCTTGAAAGAGCTGGTTTACGAGCCTGAACTGGGTAAGCAAAAGGGAGACAGAGATATCGAAAGCGTGCAGTTCTAAGGTATATTTATGAAACCACCCCTGGATGCCGAAAAAGCTGTTAACTATAAATAAAATTACCTATCGGACTTTTGTGCAGAGCATTTCGTTGACCGATCAAAGCCTATTTTGGCATTTCACGTTATAAAATATAATTAAGAAACCCTGCTAAGAATTCTCATTTATCATATAGTGTCGAGAATTACCTTTTTTTTAGTAGAATCCAGCTCGAAATAGGATCGATGGGCCCGCCCCCTGGGTTATCCTGAAGCTTATAACCTCCGTTATACTTCACAACGGAATTGTCGCGCTCTACTCTCCTTTCTTACGGGAATGATAAGGATGGCCAGTGCTTTCTTCTTCGTACCCTTCTTTTCGATAGATTGGAGGAGGCTATTCTTGGGAAGAATAGGACTACTAGTTCTTTTAACTATTCAATAATAAGAATAGGGGTTTTCAATGTCCCCACGACAACTCGAAAAAATTTAAACACTACAGGTACTACTTATAAGAGAAGAGGTCATAGCTATTTGTTGAAGACAGCTATTACGGTCGAAGCCGGGAGTGAGGGCTGAGGGATGGATCACACTTGCCTACATCCGCCCCCCGCGTGGAAGGTAGGAAATCTAAATGGAGATAAGAGAGGTAGAGGATTGTCCTCTTCAGTTCGTGTTTGCGTTGACGAAGCACACTTTCTTTGAAGCTTGCTCTTCTAGTCCAGTGCTGCCGGATTACTTTACTTGTACTTACTAGTTTCAATTATAAAGGGTCTGGTCTAATCTGATTGAAACCTTCATTCAGGGCATCTCAACATTGATTTCTTGTACCGTAGGCATATTCCCATTCTCAACGCGTAGGAAATCCCTTTTCCAATTACTGCCATGCATGCTCCTTCTTTTCCACATTGACTTTTGTCTTTCTTCACACCTCCCACGACCTCTTCCTCCTTTATCATTCCCTTTAGTTTAGGATTAAAGGAAAGTTTTGCTTGCAATGCTTGCTCCACCGGCGTCTAAGACAGAATCTAGTAGAGTTCTCCACAACTGTTAATACCAATACGTTGTTTTCCCTACTGCCTATCTTTATTTACTAATCCCAAGAACTACTACTCCCAAGTAATGCTAATCCTATAACAAGAAATGTCACCATAAATGCCTATCCCACCACACCATCTGTACCACTTTACTTGGCTAATCCCAATCCCTACTGTAACAAGAAAAGCTTCAACTGCTACCCAACAGACAGATGAGAGTTTCCTTAGCCCCACCCTAGTGCCAAGTTCCCCGCTTTCCCTACTCACTTTAAGAGGTAATTACTCTATAAGAAGGCTCTTACGGGGCAGGGACAACTACTATTTAACCGGAGACCAAGGGTTCTTCACCTCTTCTTCAGGAATCTCGCAGCACCAATTGCTCATTGGATTCCCCGTTTCTCACGAATAGACCAAAAGTGAGACCCCAACTGACACCATTTTATCCCAGCTGTACCAAACATCTCCTTATAGTAGCTGAAAATATGTCTTTAAATCACACCAGTGTCAACATCTTTCATCCCATTCATCTCCATAGTTTGCATTCCTCTCCCTAATGGACTGTGAAATTGGGTATTGGCATCTACTTTAACCACCCGCATCTTGGCCCTCTGACAGGCTTGTACCTCCTCCACCCTGTCAATGTCATCTAACTGTTGGCACCGAACACTCTTCTTTCAATTCTCTTTCTATGACTACTTTTGTTCGGGGAAGTGAAATTATTCTACGGCTTTCTTCGGGTATGGCCTTAACCGGGGGGCACAAAAGGTAAGTGACTTTGATCGAGTGAAAGGCTATTAAGTTCATACTTGTCTTTCCAAGAATACCGGTCTGTAAATGTCAACTAACTAAAGAAAGACATCGAAGATTAACTAGAATGCTTCTTGCGCTTACACTCCAAAACTTGATAGACAAGTCCATGTATTTGAGGGGGTAACTCCAAACCAAAGCCTACTCAACTTCTTCTGCTTGACAAGACCTATTAGTCCCGAAGATTGACTTCCTTGATTAGCTAGAACAATGCATGCCTATCCCCTACCTAGTTCAATGCCTTAGGAACATGACTTCTCGCATCGCATGGGCATCTCATGCTACTACTAAATTGTTGAAATAAGGGTGGCTCCCGCTAAGGAACTAACCGAAGGGGCTTCCGTGGGTGGAAAGGCACCATAAAGTGCCGATCATGGGGTACATTTTAGAGAAGTATGGGAATTGGTATTATACCAATATTCTGACAGAGCTAACCACTTTATCCAGGCATTAAAGCACATGCATCTTAGATAGCTTTCTAGACACTGGTTCACTCTCCTATCTGACCGTAACCTCTATTCCCTCCTTTCTTATTCGTATTCTACTTCTAGTTCTTCCATCCCTGAGCCTACCTTTAGCCCTTGTTAACCCTACCTTTACCACTCCTCCTTCGACCAAAGAAATGCAAATCGTCTTAGGTGCGACGGAGCGAACCAAGTGACACGAGGCGTGGCCTCTGGTCCAGACATCGTTAATCCTCTTGTTTCTCCTTCTCCCACGGAGCAGAGTCATACTTCTCCACAAAGCACTTGATATAAGTACGACTAAACAAAAAACCATCCAAAAACATTCATACCCTAAGATCGTTGTGTAGTAGACATACCCGCCCAAAAGAAAGCTAAAGTTAATACTTTTCTCGGAAATAGTGAGCCAGACGAGGTTCCAAAGGAAAGCTCATTCATTTGTCTGAAAATGGAAAGCTTGAAGCAGCCAGCGTTAACTTGACATTTTTTTATCCAGTAAGTGACCTACCTAATGGGCATTTCAGTCTAACCCGGTATGCTTCCTTCACCGCTAGTTACGGAAGTTGTTTGAAGACAGCTAGTGCAGTTGGAAAACCCAGGAAAGCACGCACCCCGTCCCATGCCCTCCTTCTATCAATGGAAGACTCCATGAGGGAAGGAATGATGGAGCCACTCTGAAGTTCAATGTTTGATAGATATCGAAAGTCATTCTCGTGTCTTGGAAATTACTCTGTCAGGTATCTCACACTAAAAAGGACCCTCTTTGTCAAGATTCAAAGGATAAGGCAAGATTCCAATTCATATCTTTAGGGAGGACGTTAAAAATCCCGTAACCAAGCTAATAAGTATGGGGGTAGATCACCAGGAAGTTTCTTAGGTCAACTAATCAGACGATCTGAATTTCGAGTTTTCCTACTGCAACGTTATACTTCTTTTATACGATCTTCCATACGCGGGTCAGAGTGCTTACTTGAAGCAACGTCAGGATATTTAAATCTCTTGATTTGGAGCAAGAAGTAATGTTCTTCGAGGAGTAACTTATTCATCTCAAAGACCTAGTATAGAACTTAGACAAGATATAGCTATCTTCCTTCATCGTCAACATCCCTAGAAGAATTCTGGAAAGAAAGTATACATACCACTATCGAAGATGAAGACCTTGACCCAGCTAGCGAAGGAGCGAGCCAGAACGCTCCATAGTTCAAGTAGTTCAAGTAGTTTTCTCTGGAACTAATAATGCACTTGCAGACAAATTCAATAGAAAGGAAAAGGAGGAAAAGAAGCTTGAGCTTCTCAATCAACTCTGTTGGAAAAGTTGAACTCACAAGAAAAGGCAGGAGTGATGGAGCGAGCAGGAAGGAAAGACTGAGTCACCACACCATTTACTTATGGGCTGTGAGAACAAAGAATGAAAGCACTAAAGGTTCTGAAAGCACTTCAGCGAAAGATAGCACTGATAGGTTAGTGAACTCCGGAACTGGAACTGAAGAAAGCACTGGAACTAAAGCTAACTCAGGTAAAAAAGTACCACCGTCTTTCTGGGCAAAGCTACATCCGAATAAATGCATCGATATCGGTTATTAACTTCACACGACTATGACCCAGATTTAACAACTACGATAGTTACAAACAATTATGTGAAATCGTTACAGTGATTCAAGGTACTCTGGTCAACGAAAAAGTGCTGGACTTCATTCTTAAGAATCGGGTTTAGTAGAAGCTGGTTTACTATTGCCAACATTCCTTGCTACTGTGGATCCAGTTCGTTCGTATGAGGCAAGAACTCAGGTCTGTTTTATCTAGTGATATGTGTCGCCAGACAAAGTTGACTTATACTGGAGTGGCTCGTGCTCTTGATAAGAGAATACAGTGTGCTCGGTATGAAGAGTTTATGTTAAGTCAAGCATCTGCTTACAAAGGTTACAATCTCGATTTCCCAGCGGGTAGGATGGCACCAAGACTGCAAACTCCTATGGAGACTCCAACCGGCCCACCATCAAAAGGAATGAAACTGGATAGCGCTTTCTGCTTGCTTTAGCATTCGAAATCAAATACTCGGCAGGCTGGCTCTCCTAATATGCCTACTGGTCTAACCGTTGATGCGGTCCGTAACAGAACCCTAGAACCAATGTTGCGCTTTTCCGATCGACCCGATTCTTGCTCCATATGATGTGAAATAGCCCCAAAACATGGTTTCTGCATCAAAACATAAACTTGGGCAATAGTAAGTGATTACAACAATAAATAAAGGATAAAGGTGAGAAAACAAGGTAAAACCTAAGGCAAAACCCTACGTAATTTCGTCACAAATATGTCTTGATCAATGCAATTCAATTTGCAAGACCGATGGAGATGCTCTAAGAAAGAGGCGAAAGAAGCAATCCTCTCTCTCTGGCTAGGTACTCTTGGATATATTCTCTAGAGCTTACTTTCGGACTGGGAAGGGCAAAATCCAAAATATCCTGAAAAAATATAGAGAAAAAAAGTCTAGCCTGGTCCGAGAACGACTAAGTAGTAGAAAAGTACGTCATAACTTAATAAATAGTGTTGGCTTGCGAAAGAGCAAGTCTAGCAACCAGAAAGTGGAATGAAATGAAACGAATCAAATAGCTACATTCAAAACACATTCTCCATTTACCATTGGCTTTTTTCACCAGGAATGGATAACCATTCAGGTAAATATACTTATCTTATGAAACCAACTTTTAATAGAAAACTTACCTATTCTTTTATTGCATCCCAAGGCTTGGGTAGTTGACTGAAAGTGGGCCAGGCGAGCGATTTCACCAGCTTTCTTTAGATTAGGCAAAGCCTTGATTTACCTTGGAAGAATGAGAGTCAAAGTAGCGTACGGCCATGTGGAAGTTCTTTCTAGGGCTACTAGGGTGTATTACACGAATTCAAATGGTAAACAGACAGAGGGCTAGAAGGTGTTGGTTACTGACTCCCTATCCTTTCCAACAGATAGCACTGGAGATGAGTGGAATGATCAGATCCTCAACCAAGTTAGGAATTCTTCAGTCACTCTACGAGCACCATTATTTGCATTCATAGTTGCACACCATTGTTTGCATTCATAGTTGCAGTGGGTAATGAGGTTAATATCGTCGTTCTTCACGTTCCTACTCATCTATCTCTCCTTACTATATATGTCAAAAGATTGTTGCTAAGGAAAAACCATGCTATATCTAGAAGTAAAGCAATTCTAGCTGGGCGATCTGAGGATATGTTATGAAAAGGAAAGGTATGCAACTAGGCGTTGAAAGAAATATTCTCTCTCCTCACGCGGAAATGCCAGAAGAAGCATCTTTCTTTCCTAGCCGCGGTAAGCAACTGACCCATCTTTTCCTTCTCAATGTCTGTCAATTAAAAAACCGAACCAACGTACCGCTCTACTTCAGCATTAGATGACCATAAAACACTATGATCGCGGCTTACACTTCTATCGCTATCGGCATCGGATATCATATATAGTAAGTTGTCACTGCTTATCGCTTTTTCCGAACTGGCACTTCGTCTTTCTTTCCAGCTACAGTTCAGAATGCAATTTCGAGATCAGGCGAATTAACGAAGAAGGGTTCAACTGAAAGGCAAGTAACCGGATTCCTCTTTCTTTGACCATGCCGCGCCTCTCTTTTTTTGTGGAATTTCGTAGGCAGTGAAATCATGTGTTCAGTCAATATCAACACGAAAAAGCTGTCTTGGATAGACCATTGTGACTTCAACGAACGAAATGACACTGAGTTACAGTTCTTTTCCGATCATATTATCTTAAATAGATCATATTATCTTAAATAGAGAAGTGCCGATATTCCGACGTTCGTTACCAGCACTTTTTCTAGGTTGTTCCTTTCGTGGCAACCTCTACTCTTGTTAGCCAATCAAATCGGCGGCATTTGTAGAGTTCTGAGGCCCGGGCGGAGTCTAAGCTGAGTGCCGTTGTTGGTTCTAACGAGTTGAACAAACCCGGTCCCACTTTCATGCTTTCCGTAATTGGGTTCAATTACTAAGGAATCCCGCAAATAACTTCAAAGGTTTGCATTTTCGCTGCGCGCCGCATTGCATATTTTGACTGCCAGCTCCGTAAAGTCTGAGGCGTAGCTAGCTTTTGCTCAGCGTTCTATGCTGGCTCCGTTCTTTTCTACCCCAGACTAGAATGTAAATTCAAGCAGTTGGGCAAGGAATGAATCTACATTCGAAACCTGATCTGACTGCCGTAAAATAGGTGTGTCATTACTTTCAGTAATGATACGGGTACTCCCAATCTCAGGAAGCAGCTAGGCTATAAAAAGCCATCTAGAAATCCTCTGTACCCTAAGGCTGCATATAAAAAAGATGAAGGGTATTCGACCTATGAAAATGAAAAGGATTTCACCCGGAGTCTAAGTGTAAAGCTAGCTTAAAAGATCCAAGGCATGCTGGAGATGTTGAAAGTCTTCAAAACAATGAAGCTTCGGCTCTTGTGTCTGCTTACTATCTAATAGCGAAGGAAGTATGAGTGTGAGGCCGGTGATCCTCACTCAGATTTTCTTGTAGGTGGAAAGCATCAAGTAGTTGTAACCGCCCCAATATTTATCTTCTTTTTCGGCAGGACCCGATCCAGCGATCACGCAGGCTAGCAGCACCGCTTCGAGGCTTTAACTGTTCCGTACCTGAGAAGACGGAACACAAAACCATTAAGGGTTGAACTAATGAAGTGGTCCTTAACTGTTTTGCAATATTAATTCTCAAAAAACTACTAACCCATATCCATCTGCTGCACCACCAACATCAAAAGAAGTAGATGCGTCAGCATCGGAATCAGAAGGAGATAACTCGCCATAGAATATGTACGACAGAAGCGAGCTCACAACGGGGCGAGGTATCGGAATCCAGCCGTTGGACCTTACTACCCAGAGATTACCGGATAAACCGCTTTTCTCGCTATCCAACATACCTGCTAGATCTGTTACGGACACTGAAACTACAAGTGGAAAGCTTGGTTTAGAAACAGGCACATTTGGAAATGATGGAGAAGACCTATAATAGGAATGATTGGAACGGCACAGATTGTTTTGATGTTCTGAGACCTACACCCTAGTATTCCACTCTTCCACTACCTACTTGGCTCCTTCGGATTCGGACCTGGCCGCCTTCCTCTTTACCTCACCTTCGCTTCCTATATCGAATCAACTCGTCCTTGGGATTTGACGGAAGATTTGTGTTGGGGGGGATTTTTCTGGAGGGTTCTCGTGAACAATTTCCTTAATGATCCAGATCTTTCCAACCAGGCGCGCAGCGAGGAATTGAATTACATTTTACTCAACCAGAAAAGCAAACATATGATCGAGATTCCATTTGCGTTACACTACTTGCCCAAGGTGGAGTGTTAAGCATTTAAATAAAGATCCAGGGGACTGTCCAACGCGGCCTCATTCTCACCAGTGCCTGAACTTGGCCTTCCGGACTCGAGGACCGAACAACGTTCTAACTTGTTTCCAACTGGTTCTTTTATAAGACACAAGCTAAGCACTCAACAAGTATCCACTTCGCAAAAAACTACACAACTGCTAGAATACGACTTTCTTGATGAGGTTATAGAGCGAGCTAGGCCCTTGAATACTAGTAGTTGAATTAGAGAATAAACAAATTTATCTATCTATGATCTTTGATGGGAGTTCTCTCGGCCTTGACCTGATGGGCTGTTGATCGAAATCACCCATAGAAGAACGGACCGTTTTTATCTAGCTACCTGACATCAAATTCTATAATACATTGATTGAGTATTGGAATTCCAAATTGCGGCGGATTCTTTTTAGTTAGATGCCATTCTTCATACTTCAACCCACATTAGAACTCCACTCACTTCTGAGATTTACGGCTACTAGGTTCTTAGATCAATAGGTCCGTCCATCCTTCTTGATTCCACGCCGACATTTGTCCTACTCTTCTAGGAATCAAGGTGATTAGGATCACTTCAGCTACCTCTTCGATTCCATAGTTAACACATAAATCAAAGTCGTTAACCCAATACAGCAAATATCCAGTAATAAATAAATACAACCTACGGTCTCGATTCGGATTACTTAACTACACTTGCCCAAGATGTGTGAAGCAAATCGATCTACACGGACGAAAATGAAAGTATAGAACTAGTGACTAGGAACTGAACAAAGCTCCATAGGCTAGATCGACTCTTACTTATTCGAATCGACAATACTAGACTTTATATGATAATAGTCGCTGCTTGTTGGTGAAAGGAAAAGCAGAGTGAAGTTCACTGAGAGTTTACTGAACACATCTTCCTATACATCCACGAGGAGTTGATGAGAAAACGGAACCAAACGAATAGTCAAAGTCAAGTATGCGATTTCCTTTATCTACTAATTAGAATTCAATCACAAGTTGGGTTCGAACCAACACCCGCTCCAACCGAATATGAATTGTGATGCGCGCTCCTTGCTTTTATTCTTACGAAACTGTCAGTCCTATTGCAGAATTCACTCTTCTGGATCTTGATCTTGATTGCCATGCAGTTGTTCTTATATTTTAAGTCTCTTCTAAAGAACAAACATATTTGTCTATCCGGCTTTTTTCTGGAGCTCCACCCAGCGAGTAACTACTTTAGAGCGAGTAACGTAGGCACGAGCGAGTAACTACTAATGAGCTCTACACTACTAATGTGTAGAGCGAGTAACTACTAATGAGCTCTACACTACTAACGTGTAGAGCAGAAAGACGAGCCAAAAGAGCTCGCTCGAGCCAAAAAGAGCAGAAAGACGAGCCAGGCTATAACAACTTGAGTTCCCTTTTGATGGTCTAAGCCTTCTTTCAACGATGAGGTTTGACTCATCTGTCTAAAAATTGATAATGCCTTTTTTTGCAAGGAATTAGCTATACTTCAAGGTTACGCCTAAAAGTGAACATCCTCTTCCAGCTCCTGGTGCACAAGACAAGTATACGGATGAAAAGAAAGAAATATTGAGTCTTAGGCAGGCCTTATTAGTAGATATTTTCAGTAGGAAGGAGGCAGTGAGCGGATTCATCCTGCAAAAGTTTCCATACTAAGAGCTCTGGATAGTCCTTGCTTCATGAGGTAAATACTTATTCTGCTCCCTTACCATTCTCGGACACCTACATTCCCAACAGGCTAGGGCAAATACATGAAGTCGGAGTGATTCCAGCGCGATCCAGGGAATAGGTCCCGATCTTTCGAGTCTCTCTTATTGCCTTTCCTTATCCAAGTCATCCAGCCAGTGTGTTCTTATTTTCAGTGCCATTCTGCGTGGAAAAGAGGTTATGTTTTCCCTCTGGTGTCCGCCGTAGAATATCCGTTCAGTCGGACCTGTTGTCAATTTTCAAACTGGCCATCCGCTTGGGTACCTCTCTATTTTGGGGAGAAGGTGTATCCTGGCAAGTACTTTAATAAGTATGCTGTGCTTGGTAATGATGTGTGCATTGTCGATAAGCAGGTTGTGGCTCTGTATCGTGAAAGAGTTGAAAAGCTGGCAACTTGACTCAAACAGTTTGTGTGCCGGGTTTGTGCATTGCCCTTGTACATCAGATGATAGAAGATTATGGAAAAGAGGTCTCCCCACGGGATAGCTTGGCTTCTTGAAGATTAGAAGTCCTTAGCTGGTAGAGCTTCAGGTGGCTATAGGGCGGATATTCTCTACTACTACAGCGGGAAATGAGTATGCAAGCAGGAAAGAAAAAAAGCAACTATATGCTTCACACATTCTATACGGCCCTACCTACCGGGAAGCCTAGAGGTCACTTTAGCCTACCTATGTGCTTCATCGTCAAAAGAGAAAATAGTTATGTATGGCGGAAATAGAAGAAAAGATGACTTAGCCAAAGCACACCTAATCTTATCAACCCAAGCCGAAAAGCAAGGCAGGAAAGCACCAACTACACAAAGAAAAGAAGAAAGAGGAGACCTCAAATTCCCACGTTCCAGCGTGCATTATGCCAACAGGTCCCACCCCTAACTCTAGCTTATAAGTTTAGGCACCCTCAAGAAGAGTTTCAAGAAAGAGATAGTCTATATCCTGTATCGATCATAGGATCACTCTATAAATAGGTAAATTCTCTGTGATCTCCCACCGTTCACGACATCCCTTGCTTCTTGCTGCGAACGGCTACTCGGTGGAGGAGTAGAAGCGCTGCCTTCGGTCAAGTTGCTTCTTCCTTGCTTATTGTGGTGGATAGGGCCGTCTGCTACTAGAAATTCAGAACCAAGGCAAGGCCTACATTGGCAATTTCAGTACATATGGTCAATATTATTGTGTAAAGAGGCCTAATTGCTCTGCTGGTCTATTGTGCTTGCAAACGAATTCTGAGAATGTCTTTTTCTACACCACTTGTTATTAATTATTTCTTTAACGCATAAGTAGTGTCTGTTCAAAGTACTTTATAGAACCACATACGGAAATCTCTGTCCAAGATGTGAGTCAAGATCTTCTAAAGTCCTTGAAAAAAAAACATCCCGTACATGATCATCTTTTTCTGCCTGATAAAAGCAAGTGGGCTAATCCACCGTCTGCTAAGAACTTATTTCTCCTCTGTTGACTAGGCTCTCAAAGCTGCAGGTCAGTGCTCTTATCTAATTTTTTGAATAAAAGTAGGACATTGCCCGCGCTAGGCATCTGATCTTCTCCTCTCCCTACAGACAAAGAGTGCTAATTCTTCTTAAGTCACTCTGCTATTCTTTTGATTGCATGAGCTCATCATTCCAATGTTCTAAGTCAATAGGAGTTAGTCCCTTTCATGCTAGAAATGGTAGTAGGGCCAGACACTCCTTTACGCTTAGGTCTCTCTCTTATTGAGCTCCCACATATCGATTATTTTATAGCACTCGAGCTGGTTGACAAGATCAAGGTAATGTTTGCTATTTTCAAAATCAACTCTAGCACCGGAATCACTTTCTCAATTGATTGACCCCGTGTGTATAAACCTACACTTAGCACAGTGACTGTACACTCTCAAGCCTTAGGCAGTAGGGCGGCTATCTTACTGAAGTGAAAGGGAATCTCCCAAACGTGTCAAGCCGAAAGAAAGTCGACGAAAGAAGACCAAAAGATATATATAATTAAACATGTGAGATATTAATTCACTCATCTTCTGAACATCAATCAAAGCAAAGCCTTTAAGTCAACTAGCCATTGAATCAAATTATACCAATGAAAACGTCGTACCAGTAGATGTAGACCAACGAAGTCAAAACATAAGCAATTGTCATCTTATTTGCACCAATTTCATATACTGGGCAGGGACTGGCTAGTAGGGCGTAGTATATGTTGAACCGAATCCGCATCAAGAGTAGAGAGGTCCAAGGAAGGACCCAACACACACGCAAAGCAGTAAAAAAGAGGTATGGTTGTTGCTCCTTTATTCAGGCTTGGCGAAGGTGTCTTATCTACTAGCTCTGCTGCAACCAATCCGAAGACTACAAGACCTTCTCTTCTTTCTCAAAGAAATTGGAAGAGGTTGTTGATTGCCAAAAAGTGTATTAGGCTGAATTGGAAGTTTGCTGCATAATATGTCGGTCCAGTGGCAGTTGCCAGTCATATAGTTGCAGTGCTTCTTCCTGCGAGATAATATCTTCGGTAAGCTTATAGCATTTAAGTGCTTCTGGTAAAATAATAATACTGTTATGAGAATTTTCTCTTGGGATATGAAAATCAGTTCTACCTGATAACTGGTGCCTTTATCAATACAACTATAGGTTTGAGTCATTTATAGATCTGTAGAAAACTTTGATAGATTAGATTAGCATTGATATAGATGGAATTTTCTCCATTGCTTGGGTCAATCATCTTACTGATGGCCAGTTCAAGAGTGACGGAAGTGCATAAAGCAACATCAAGTGCTCATGCAGAGTGCAAGACGTGTCTGACTTACTTTTTGTAAGTAAAAGGTCTTAGAGCTTTTTTTGGTAATTATCTTGAACTTCATTGAAAATTCTTTACCAGCGAGTAACGTAGGCACGAGCTCGTAAAAAAGGTACAAAGTTTCAAGAACAATTGCAGCAAATCTTGCCTACTACTGTGGAAGACTTGCCCCATCCACATTCTCAGGAATGGGCATTGGTACCAATATATCGGTACAGAGTTCTCTTCAGCCTTTCCTGAGCCTGGAGATGATCCACTTAGTCCGGTAGATGAAGGCACATATGATCCATTAGAAGAGGAGCTGATCTTGCCATGTGAGATATAAAGGGTATGTCATTAGAGAGGTTGCAAATCCAACTCATTGTGATGTGGGTCCTTACCACTTCTTCGGTGAGACCCACTTCTAGAGTTATACGAGCTACTACATACCGGTGTCATACAGTCTGAATGAGATCACAATGGTTTTTTTCTTCTTTTTTATTTATTAATTCTGGTTCAATAATTACCTAAAAAAGGTCTAGTACGAACATAAGGTGATCCGGTTGCACGAATCACACAATAGGAAAGCGGTACCGATATGGGTCTCTTTTGGCCCGCAGTACATAAAAAACCACTTTTCATTTTCACATCATTGAACATAGAAAATAATTAGAAAGAACGTTGCATCAAAGAAAGAGAACAACTAACCATAACCCACTATATTAAGGTCTGGACGGTTATCCTTTTCAAACCAAGATTTTCAACCATGACGTGCATACCAACTTTGATGTGATGCCGAATCCAATACCAGTTGGGAAGAATTCGAGGAAATGCAGAGGAGATTCCCAGATCTTGCGGCCGGACATCTCCAGCTAAAAATTATATCATGAAATCAAAAAGTACCTTTTTAGTTATTGCTGAACATAATATACGCAGATGTTTCATAATAATATAGGAAAGCGCTTATACATGGTTTCGTCATCACCCTTTATCAGGTGCTTTTAGAGCATGCCACAGTAGAATTTGGCAGATTGTACAATAGTGGATTAGGTCCTGTACCAGAAAATTCTCTTATATAAAGATCCAAAGCGGTTATGCTTTCCACTGGTATAGTTCAATAATCGTTCGATTCGCTTTTTCAATGTTACTCTTTCCGGTATAAAAAACCCCTACCCTACTAAACCTAACCTGGGTGGTTTTATCGCGTAGCCTGGTTACCCGACGTCCCGGGCAGTATATGACAGTACCAAGCCTTACTTATTTGGTGCATCTTTTGAACTGCTGTGGAGTTTTTAATGTTATTTTTTCAAGGTTTTGTTTGGTTCGACAACACCATGCATACCCTGGTTCCAACAAACACAAGTGCGCAAAACCCTGATTAGTACCATTAGACGTAATACCTAACCACACCCAAAATCCCTATTGTACTAAGGTCCCATCTCTAGCATAAGGTGATGGCCATAAAATAGAATTATGACTCTTGAAAAAACCCACAGCAGAATAAAAATCCCTCAAAATAAGAAGAGTCCTCATCTTCCAATTTGTTCTCATAACTCGGTGCATTTTCGTTCCCGTTCATCAAAAAAGATAGTGCCCTGCATTGTTTCAAAAAACATAGCTATGTGCTAGCACGAAGTTTTTTCGAAACTTCATTCAGAAAGTTGTTAAAACCCTAGAAACATGGAAATATGCTTGTATCCCTTCCTTACACCCTTTCCATGTTCATCATAACATGCCAAACTATGAAACTACCATTCATTTCTACTTTATCTTCTCTATGAAAAGATAAGGACCAGGACTGGTTTAGGCAGCAATTCTTTAGAAAAATAATACTACAAAAAAGTAGAAGTACAATGCGCTTTCCTTTTTTTTGGGGGTAGGTGCAAAAAATATGTACCCGGATACCTTCATCTAATGAGGAAATCAAGGTAAGTTGAGATATGGATACTACATCAAAACCATACTGAGTCTGTGAGCAGGAGCTCCAGTATAGCTTCCGAGTTCCTATCTCCTACAAATTAAATTGAGAAAGCCGAAACTCTCACCAGAAAGAGAAAAAGCAAATAAATAAATAGGGTGTCCGTCCAGAGCTGGTCTGACTGAAGGGGCGAGGCTAATATGCTGACTCGAGTAGGAGCCGTAGCTTAAAAAAAAACATAGGCTATTTTTCTTGCCTGAGATCCTGCTGGCATTGAATAAGAATAAAACAGGGAAAACCATACTTTTTTCAGAAGAGGGAGTATTCTAGGAAAATAAAAGCCTCTTTTCAGCCTTTCCCTTTTGAATTATGGTCTTTGAGCGGCCGAAGATTTAATTGAGTTGACCGGGACAAGCTTTTTAGATAAAGAATCTCTGAGTTGGCTAAGCTAAGGGTTATCTTGTGACTTAAGCCTCCCCTACTAAGTGCAACCATCCTATCATCTTGCTATGAAATAAAATACTGAATCACATCTGCAAAACTGCCCAACGAAAGCCCACAACCTTGGGGAGCTAGGAAGGCGGATAGATAAATCTTGCAGGGCCAAAAGCTTCGGGATGGCTCATCCATCGAGGGCGGACGGTCAACAAGCTAGGGAAAGACAGTCCAGTGTGGAAACCTTGCTTTCTGTAGAAGTTCTTTTTCTTCCCCTATTCTAATAAATAAGGCGGCGCGAGATCCTTTAGACAAGAAGAAGGAATTCCTTTAGGCAATGATAAGGTATTTCCTGCTACGCAAGGATAGAGAGATCCCAACCATAGGGAAATGAGCAGGTTAGGCTAAGATGAAAGCAAGGAGAGTGGGAAAGCCAATTAAAAGTACCTCCAGGACCGGGGAGTCCTATCATTACTAGGTCGCGTGCCAAAATATCTAGTGCCACTGGGAACCAAAACAACACGCTAGCCCCAAAAAAGAAATCCAAGATAAATATCAAAAAGATATGCTTGCCGAAACCAAAAGAACAATGAACACCACTAGACTTGCGAGTTGACCTCATTTCCAGCCGAACCATAATTTCTCCAACTTCAACACTCCTCAAAATGAGACTCATGCAAATCCTAGTCCCGAACAGCCCATGCAGCATCTTTAAAGGGGTTTTCCAAATTCACTTACCCTTCACCAAAATCCTCATCTTTTTATCGACCTAGCGAAAGTGCAGAATGGCGCGGGCTATAGCTCTACTCTAAGTTTACTGACTGTATGTAGAACGTTTTTCTTCTTCCCATTCTGCTGGCGCATTTCACTACTTCAAGTACGTTTTTCAAGAAGCTGTCCCATTCATATAAAATAATGGCCCAAGCGGGAGGACGGGGAAGGGACGGTCTTCATCGACAGCGATCGCTGAAGGAAGTTCTTATTAAGTCACACTCTTCATCACACTTCTAATGATAAAGTACGTGCCCAGTTGGGAATCTATTCGTCCCTGTGTGTTGGCTTAGCTCGGTTCGGAATAAAGAAGAAGGTAAAATGGAGAATGCTTGCTCACCTCAGCAGGAGTAGTTAATCAGAATGAAGTAGAGCTCTAGCAATTCAATAGAGAGATACTAAATCCAAGATCTTGGCCCACCATTTCTATTATCAAGTGGAGCTTTCCCACCAACATAGCTCCCCCATAAATAATCATCAATAGAGTCAAAGGTACGTACTGTCTTTCTTGCATAATCATGTGAAGTGTGCGGTGAAGTCATATATAAGGAAGGATTTATATTTTCTACGGGCAGGGTACGAGATCAATGCAGAAGTGCGATTTGGAAATGCTGGAAATCTACTCGTAAATAGAGTTCTTTCCTTCTTTCCCCTAGCTGCTGGAACTAAAGGATGTGCTTTTTTGAAAAGTGCCGACTTATCCTTTCTGCCAACAAATAATTGCTTGCCGACCTAATTATGCTTCTATTCCTTATAGCTTTTTAAGGGCTTGTGTAGCTGAAATTCTTGGTAGGAATAAAAAAAACCTCATTCTAAACGTTTTATAGATTCCATCCATAATTACTTTTCTTTTCTTCAATTTGATATGTTGTGGACTCTTTAATTCAATTATATATAGGTAAAGGAAAGATAAGCAGCAGTACTGGATGCGCAATGACCAACCACCATACCGATATGTATGTACCGGTCATAGCATATAGTTTGCCGAATCTTTTCACTCTTGGTAGATCTATGAAAAACTAACTAGCCGTACCATTTGAAAAAAGCAAGAGCCATCCAGCTGCACTGACAACCTCAAAGTAAGGCAGGCGCGAGTAATAAAGAACTTTGAAAGGCTGTTTGTTTTTGGTGTTACTTATGAAGCGGGGACTCATTTGTACACATATTTCAGGCATCTCAGGTGAGTTATCGATATGAAGGTCATTAATTCACACCTTTTTATAACTCGCATATTAATTTTGATCTGGTAGACATACATATAGCTTGAATTTTAAGAGAGTGAACAGATTGATACATGTCATGTTTGAATTTGATACCCAGCTAACCCTGATGGCAATAATCACCATGACGTTATTTCTACGCACGAACATGCACCGTGATTCGGTGGGGAGGGGGGGACAGAGTCGTGCTACGACCCATTCGAGGAGATGAGGGATGATCTGGACGTCGTCGTTGATTTTGCCGTCGCGGACATCGAAGGACCTAGCAGCTGCTGATGGTGCCTTGGACGGACAAGCAGGGCCCACTTCATTCAAGAGGAGATTGAACGAAACCAAAGACGTGATGCCCGAAAGAGTTACTGGTGAATGCTATCAGGTATCAAATGGGATACATATTACGTTACTACCAACAGTGGGAGAGCCTACATTACTCTAGAATGATAGATGTGCAGCGCATTCTGTAAGGCCTTCAACTAATTCTTCAGCAACTCATTCTCGTTCAGGAAAAGCGTTGACCTCATCTACCGAACAGAAAAAAAGCGAAGCTAGTCCTTTTCGGAGTAGGAGCAGTTAGGATAGGGTCCATCCCCTTCTTTCTCTGGTTTCAAAACCCCAACCGGTAACCAAAACAAGCCAGCTTCGGTAGTATTAGTAGCTTCAAGGGAATTTAGAGTATGTCTATTGAATAATAAAGCATTCAATGTATGAACTCAACCTATGTGAAAGAGCTTGAACAATGAAGTGAAAGCTCGTTGCTAGCTCTTTGGGTGCTTTCGCCTTCAAGCTATCAGCTCCATCTTGAAACCAAAAGCTATGAACCGGGTTCTTCTTCTTCGAATAGAAGCTCTAGATCGAATTGAATAGATGTCCTATCAGGATTCAAAGGAGTTGGTCTCGGCTGGGAATATTGGTTGGCTAGATACCACCTTCCCTGGAACAGCCACATAGCATAGATAGGTTATGAAACTGAAAGAAGTAAGTTTTCCTTTCCTACACAAGTAATGAAAAAAGGCCTATGCTTAAGTAGTGCTAGCTTTGTTTGCAAGATTTCCCTCTTCTCTTGCCAAGTATTCTGACTGAGTTGGCGCTTCACAAGCGAGAGGTTTCACAAATGGATCCGAGAATTCTTTGACTAAGTCCGCCTTTTCTCCTGCTTTCCTTCCTGGATAAGGAAAGAATTATCAAGGTCTTGAACTGAATGAAGCTGACCATGCCTTTGTGAGGAATTTCTTTTCTCCTATACTTCCCTCTGGCGGGCGGGCGCTTGGCTGGCCTACCTTTCGTGCTTGTGGGCACTTGTAGACTCTATAAAAGAAAGACAATTCCTTCTTCTTTATTATTAGAATGAGACCTACTAGTATTTGATGCAAAGCTGGATTCGCCCTCATCAAAGAAGTAGACCCATTTATCCATGCTTTGAGAAGTTGAAGTAGGGCCCCACCCCAAGAAGCAAAGACAAAGCAATAACATCCCTACTACCAAGTTAACAAAAAGTAGACTCTCTTTGAGAGAAGTAATAGTACCAACTCTCCACACAGTCAGCAAGCACACACTGAAGAGTAGAAGCAAAAGCAAAGAGTTAATACCCCCTGCACTTAGTTAGGCAAAGCACCCCAGCTGGGGGGCCTAGTATGACCTAACAATTCCTCTATTTAACCTATGGATTCATATCTTAAGGAGAGAGAGTAAAAACTTGGCTCAATCCTCTTTTTGCTCCCTGGCTCTTTTTGGCTCGTCTTTCTGCTCTAGCGAGCTCTTTTGGCTCGTAACATGCCTACGTTACTCGCTGGATGTAGCGAGCCAACCAATAAAGAATTTTTTAGGAATTCAAATATAGTGGCACAAACGCCCGTATAATTATGCTCACTTAAGTTTCCAAAATAGAGACAGAAGATTTGCGGGATGCATTTTTTTAATCTGTATGCAGATGGAAGTTTGAAAAGCATCATTATCCACCCGGGAGTATGAAATCATAACTGAGTGTGCATCGTCCAACTTCTCTTAGACTCCAAATATCGTGCCTTCCCTTTATGATGAATCGCCCACCACCAGAAGCACTGCTGCAGTTGCGTCCTCTTCACTTGTTCTTCCTGAAGCTTTTGTGGAAGGCAGACCCTATCTATCAGATCAGGAAGATAAGGAGGTATGGATAACTACAAATTGCTCGGTTACGGTCAATCTGATCGAGCTTTCATTGCATTCGGGCTTGTCAAGAGATTCTCTTCTCGCTACTTTACAAGTACGTAACTTAAGTATTGTTTCTTTATCTCCATTTTAAGTTTATACGTCAAAGACGGAGGAAGCATGCTAGGCTTTTTTTGTGCATAGATGTGCTGGTTTTGTATAACTTTGGTTTGTCATTTTGTTAACTGTGGTTATAGTCATATAATGTTATTTTGGGTGAATAACAGGGATGGATGATGAATTGTAGCTGTAACAGAGCAATTAGCAGCGTTGTGCTTTATTATCTAATGGTAGAGCAGCAACAATGTTACTCATTTTTTTTCCTATTCATTCAATAATGCAATTTTTTATCTTCAGGCAACTGGAGCGTGGCTCTTATACAAGTCGAATACACTTGAACAAGGCTTCCTTTCCACTCAAACAAAGGTTTTTCTTTTTTAGATGACCGGAACAAAAGAAGAATTAGGGCTTGCCATAGGAAAGTCGATGAATGTAAGTACTTCCTATAGTTATGAGATTTAAAATGACAGTGAACCCACACCAGCTCCAGGAGATATATCCGAATCAATTTCTATAAAACAAGGGCCGCCCATGGAAAAAAATAAAAGAGAAAAGCATGAAATTCGAGTTGAGAGGAGAGTCCGGATGACAGAGTGAAGCATGTGTCGGAGCTGCATGCTCAAAATGTGCTCATGTGTGATTATAAAGGAGATTCTGTGTCGGTTTACCAGTAAATTATGTTAAAAATGTGCAATTTGCATAGCCATTTTATTTTTTCAATTTTCATCTATATGCAAAAGTTATGTGTTTGGCCAGCCACCGATTTGGCTTTGTGTTGTACCTTTTGTACCGGCCATTGTATCAGTCCCATAGAATGGGTTCCGTACCACTTCAATTCTGGCACAGGAGAATTCAAGCTATTCTCATCGAGTCTTAGGTACTAGATTTGACTCAACCGAATGAGAGACTGGTCGAACAGGCCCACTAGTGAACAACCTGACAAGCTCAGGCGCCGAAGTGTAGTTCGAGGTCAGCATACTAAATCAAATTGGTTGATTTTCAAGTGAGTTAAGTTCTTTTCTTTTTTTGTATCATATATAGTGTATAATTTTCATTCCTTCTTTTTCCTAGCGAGTAACTACTAATGAGCTCTACACTACTAATGTGTAGAGCGAGTAACTACTAATGAGCTCTACACTACTAACGTGTAGAGCAGAAAGACGAGCCAAAAGAGCAAAAAGAAGAGCCAGGAAGCATAATATGCATGATG